TGCCCCTGGTCGGACTCGAACCGACATGCCTATTGGCATCGACTTTTGAAGTCGACATGTCTACCATTTCATCACAAAGGCTTCTAAAATTTTACATCTTTTTGAAAAAGGCTTACGTTTCTTACAATATTTCGAAAAACAAAAAAATCTCTTTTTCTTTCGTTCTTCTTCTAAAAATCAGAGGGTTCTTTCCTTAGAACTAAAGAACTAATGAGTTCAAGTGTAAAAAAACTAGCAAATCTCTTTTGTTAAAAAAATCTTTGCAGAAGCGGAGCTCCGATAGAAACCCTTCTTATTTGCAAGGTTCGGGTATAAACCCTTTTTTTTGTGGGGCTCGGGCTTAAAAAATTGAAGAGGCCTGTAACCCAAACCTTGAAAAAAAGAAAAGAGTGTAACCCGAACCCCCGGGTTTCTACCCTCCTTTTAATAAGAGAATAGCCATTGCCCTTAATAAAAAGCTCCTTTTCAAAGAAAAAAGGAGGGCCCCTGCTTTTTAAAGAGCTACGTGAGGGTTTTTGAAAAAGGGCTTTTGCCCGAGCTCTGCTCGGGTGCAACCCGAACCTGAACCCAAAAAATTTTAAGGTTCAGGCCTTTTTTCTTTTTTGGGCCCCGCAAAAAAGAAAAGAGTGCAACCCGAACCTGAACCCAAAAAATTTTAAGGTTCAGGCCTTTTATCTATTTTGGGCCCCGCAAAAAAAGAAAAGGGCCTCTTAAATATTTCTTTAAAAAGCCCTCGCTCCGCTTTTGAAAAAGGGCGAACTTTTTTGGGTAAAGCTCGGGCAAAGACCTTTTATAAATAAGAAAGGCTCCGTGCGGTTCAAAAAGTTCATCCTTAAAACATCAAAGGTGGCAATTTAAAGGCTCAAAAAAGATGGTTTTTACGCAAGAGAAGGGCTCAGCAAAGAAAAACGGCACTAAAATTTCAATGTTAACAAATGGGTGAAGGGGCAACCTTTCCTTTTTTATTAAAAAGAAAAAATCTTTTTTGAGGTCGTTTTTTCTAAGAAAACCTCTTTTATCATCTCTTTGACTCAAAAAGGATTTTTCAAAAAAAGAAAAAAGCGTGTTTCCTGTTCTATATTTCAAAGTTTTTTGCTTTTTAAAGTACGTCTGAATTAGAAATTCTAAATTAAATACTCTAATTAAGCAACTTTTTGAGAAAAGATTTTCTCAAAAAGCTCGTAAAAAAGCAGTTTTGTTTTTTTTGAATTTAAAATTTAATTCTTTTTAAACTTTTTTCTTGTGTTAAAAAGCCTTTTCTACTCTTTTTGAAATAGAAACCAAACAAGTTTTTTGTTTTTTTAAAAATGGATTCTCTTTTTTCTTTTCGTTTGTTTAAAAGTGAATTTTTCCCTTTTCTTTTTATTTAGATTTTTAGTTAGAAAAGAAGCTTCTCTCTTAAGCCTATAAAACAGTTGTCGTTTGAAAAAAGCACCACCCAAAAAGCAAGCCTATATTTAGAGTTTTTGAAATATGAATAGAAAATCAAAAAATTTTTTAGGAAGTGTTTTTCTCTAATGAAACCTTTCTATAAAAAAGTGGGCCGTATTCCTACCAGCCTCAACAGAAAGTCAAAAAAGAAAGAAAAAGAAAAGGTATCAAAACGTTTTCTGAAAAAAATCAAAGTCACTTTTTTGAAATTTTCTTTCAACAATGACTTACGGGGGGTCTCATAAAAGAGAATCCAGAAAAAATAGAAAGCTTTTTTTAGAAAAATAAGAATAAAAAAAATCAGAAAGCTTTTAAAAGAATTTTTTGAATGCTCCTTTAAAAGAAAAAGAAAAGACTTTTTCCTTAGAGAGAGGTTTTTCTTTTTCTCTTTTGAAAATGAGCTCTCTTCATTCTTTTTTAATATGATTTTTTCTTTCAAAAAAAAGGAACTCTAAAAAAGAAAGTCTTCCTTTTTATTTAAAAAGGGTGTAATCCGAACCTTGTTTTTGAAAAAAGATGTAACCAGAACGCTGCCAAAAAGAAAGGGCTTTTGTTCGAATCTTTTTTATAAGAATCTATTTAGAGGCCATTTCAAAAGAAAGTCTTTATTCTGAAATCGTAGAACTTTTTAAAAGAAAAGAAAAAATACTTTTTCTTTTTCTTTCTCTTTTTTATTGAAAAAGCAAAAACCTTTTCTAAAGTTTCTTTTTATTCAGAAAAAAGACTTCGTTCTGAAAAACGTTTTTTATTCCTTTGGAAGAGTTTAACCCGAACCCTGCCAAGAAAAAGAAAGGGTGCAACCCGAAACTTTTTTTTGGGCCTTTTTCTGTAAAAAAAGAAAAAGGCCTATTTTTATTCAAAGAGGAAACGGTCTTCCCGCTCTATTCAAAGAAAAAACATTTTAAAATAGAAAAAAGAGTTAAAGAGTTTTTTTTTACATGATTCCTAACTAGTTATAGAAAAGAACGAAAAAACAAAGAAGGCAGAGAAAGCAGAGAAAGGGTTCTTCTTTATTGCTTTGATTAATAGAAGAAAAAAGTCTTTTCTCGTTTCATAAAAAAAGACTTTTTTCCTCTAAAAAAGGAAAGGTGTAACCCGAACCCTTTTTAAAAAGGGCAATGGCCTTTTTCTTTTCTGGACCAAAAAAAGAGAAGGGCCTTTTTTCTCTTGCTGGGCTTTTTAAAAATTTCGAGTCCTCATCTTTTCTTTAATTTAAAAAAGCACATTTTTAAATAGAAGAAAACAACTATCTAGTTCTGTTTAAAACTCAAGTGAACTCTTTTTAAAGAAAAGAGGAAAAAAGAACAGAAATAGGGAAATAGAGTGAGTTTTTTTGAATTTTAAAAGACTTTTTATCTGAGAACTAAAAAGTTTTGTACACTCTAACAAATTCTAGTTTTAGGAAAGAGCGTAAAAAAGTCCTTTTTCAAAAGAAAAAAGATTTTAGAAAACTTTTGCCTTGGCCCAAAAAACAAGTCTTTTTTCACCCAAGCTAAGCCCGGCCAAAAGTTTTTTATAAAAAAGATAAGAAGGCTTTTGTCTGGTTTTTTTCTTTTGCTGGGTTTTTAAAAAACCCCGGGTCGAAGCTCTTCTAATTCAAAAACAGAAAGGCCACTTCATAAAAAGAAAATGTTTTTATAAAAGGTGCCTTTTGCCAAAAATTTTCAAAGAATAAAGGAAGACAAAAGCCGTTTCAAAAGAAAAAGGCCAAATTCTTTTTTTTTTTATAAAGTTAGAAAAAACTTTTTTTATTCTAGACTTTTTTATGGTAAAAAAGCTAGTTAGTTAGCCTCTTCTTCTTGAAAAAAGAGAAAGACTTGCTAATTGCAGGGAAGAACCCGCGTCAAAACACATTTTGTCAAAAAAGAGAAAAGAGAGAAAAACGCCCCACATTTTACATTTTTTTAAGAAGGAAAAAAGGGTGCTTTTTTTTAGAAAGGCATGATAAAAGACCCCATTTAGACTTTTTTATTCTTTTTATTCTTTTTATTCTTTTTTCTAATATTCAAAAAAAAGACCTGGGCGGTGTTTTTTGAATTCTAAAAACAAGGGGTCCTTCTTTTTTGCTTTTTTGAGAGGCGCCGCCAATTTGAAAATTTTTTTTCTAGAAGAAAGAAGCCGCCAATTTGAAAATTTTTTTTTCTAGAAGAAAGAAGCCTCTGAAAATTCAAAAAACATAAATTCAAAAGAAAGTGGTCCTTTTTTCTTTAAAATCAAAAAGGGGGTGTAACCCGAACCTTTTTTCTCTTCCAAAAAAAGAAGAAGGCGAAGCTTTTTATAAAGGGCCTCTTAAATATTTCGGGCCCTTTCTCTTTCAAAAAAGAAGAAGGCAGAGCTCGGGCCTTTTTTAGGGCCTTTTTCCCCCTTTCTTTGTAAAAAAAGAAAAAAAGAAGGCGGAGCGAGAGCCCTAAATATTTAAGAGGCCCTTTTCTTTTCCAAAAAAAAAAGAGGACGGGGTTCGGGTTGCACCCGAGCAGAGCTCGGACAAAAGCCCTTTTTCAAAAACGGGGCCCGAAATATTTAAAAGGCCTGAACTCTGTTCAGGTTTTTTCATTTAAAAAAGAGGGCTTTTTCCTTTTAAAAGAGGGTGAGGTTGCACCCTTTTGAAAAAACCCTCACGTAGCTTTTTAAAAAGGCAGGGGCCCTCTTTTTTTGGGCGGAGCTCTTTTTCTTTAAAAAGGCAGAGGCCCTCTTTTTTTTTGGGCGGAGCTCTTTTTCTTTAAAAAGGCCTCTTTCTTTTTATGGGCTTTTTTTGAATTCAAAGAAGAGGACCCCTGCCTAAAAAAAAAGAAAAGGGTGTAACCCGAACCCCGTCCAAAAAGAAAAAGGGCCCTCTCTTTTTTTTTGGTGAGGGCCCAAAATATTTAAGAGGCCCTTTTTAAAAAGCGGAGCTCGGGTAAAAACCGGAACGGGGGTTTTTTCATTTCAAAAAAGAGGGCGGGCTGTGGCCTTTTCTTTTTTTGGACGGAGCGAGGGCTTTTTAAAGAAAAATTTAAGAGGCCCGAACCAAAAAAATTCTAAAGTGAGGGTACAAACCCTTTTTCTGTATAAAAAAAAGAAGGCGTGGTTCGGGTCTCATAAATTCCTTTTTTTAAGGAGCCCTGCCTTTTTTTTTAAGAAAGCGTGCAACGCTTTTTAAAAACCGTGCCTTCTTCTTTTTTATACAGAGAAAAAACCTTTTTAAATAGAATAATAATCTTTTTTTCAGAACAACGTAGTCAAGAGCACTCGCTCTTTTATTTAAGAAAAATTAGAAAGGATCAAAAAAGTCCCCAGGTATTTTGAAGAGGAATGGGAAAATTTTCTTTTTCCCCTAATTATGTTTTTTTTTCAATAAAAGAGGCCGTTCCCTTCGTCAAAAAAGAAAAAGACAGGATTTGGATTGAACCCTTTTTCAAAAACAGGGCCCCTTTTTCTTTAAAAAAAGAATTTAAGAGGCCTGAGCTCCGTCAAGAAAGAAAAAAGTGCTTCAGAATTGAAGAGGCACGAGCTCCGCCTTCTTCTTTTTTGAAAGAGAAAGTCGTTTTATAGTTTGTTGGAGAAGGGTTACACCCTTTTTTATTTAGAACTAAAAAGGAGCATTTAAAAGAAAGAGCTTTCTTTTTTACACCCTAAAAAACTAGTTATAGAAAAAAACATCATTAAAACCCATTCTTTTAAAACTCTTTTGCTTTTTTGAATTCGAAGGAAAAACTGATAAATCTTTTTTTCTAATCAAAAAAAAGAGAAAAAAGGCATATGGGCAATGTATTTCAAAAAGAAAAAGACTTTGGATGGAATATTGAACACCGGCTGCTTAAAAAAAAACTTTTTTTATAAAACTTAGAAACGTGTTTGAAATTGCTAAGAAAAACCCTATAGAATTTCAAAGGTCGCTTCTTTTTTCGTTTAAAGAATGCGAAAGAGTTTTTTAAAGTTTAGACATTTCTTTTTAATTAAGGGATCATGATATTTCAAACTTAATAACAGCCTAGTTAGTTTTTTCTCACTAAAAAATGCATTTGAAAAAATTTTCTCTTTTTTTTAAGTCGTTTAAAACTTTTTTTCTAATTTTAGAGAATTTTGGACGGAGTCTTCTCTCATTCTTCTCTAAAAAGGAGGAAAGCCCCTAGCCCTTCTTCTTTGCGGGGCAAGGGCCCCTGCCCTTTTTAAAAAACCCTCACGTAGTCCTTTTTTTTAGGCAGGGGTGCAACCTTTTAAAAAGCTCTCTTTTTTAAATGAAAAAACCTGAACCAAAAAAATTTTAAAGTTCAGGCCAAAAAATTTTAAAGGCCCCGCCTTCTTCTTTTTTTTTGAAAGAGAAAGAGGAAAGGGTGCAACCCGAACCTGAACGGGGTTCAGGCCTTTTATCTCTTTTGGGCCCCGTCCAAAAAAAAAGGGCTTTTGCCCGAGCTCTGCTTTTTAAAGAGGGTTTAACCCCGCCCTCTTTTTTAAAGGAAAACACCCCGTTCGGACCCTTTTTACCCCAGCTCCGCTTTTTATAAAGGACAATGGCTCTTTTATAATTCAAAGAAGAGGGCAGAGGCCCTCTATAAAAAGCTCTTTTTTACATAAAAGAAAGAGGGCCCCTGCTTGAGCTACGTGAAGGTAAAGATGCTTTTTAAAAAGCTCTTTTTTACATAAAAGAAAGAGGGCCCGAACCCAAAAAATTTTAAGGTTCGGGTTACACCCTTTATCTTTTTTGGCGGGGCCTTTCAATTTTTTTGGCCTGAACCTTAAAATTTTTTGGGTTCAGGTTCGGGTTACACCCGAGCAGAGCTCGGGCAAAAGCCCTTTCTCTTTCAAAAAAAAAGAAGGCGGGATTCGGGTTACACCCTTTCCCCTTTTTTTGTAAAAAAAGTAAAAAAAGTAAAAAAGAAGAAGGCCGGGTTTGGGTATAAACCTTTTTCTTTTTGGCAGGGCTTTTTAAAGAAAAATTGAAGAGGCCCGAATTTTTTTGAAAAAGGGCTATTTTAAAAAAGCATAAGTTCTTTTTTCTTTCAAAAGGTTTTTTATCCATAAAAAGAAGAATTTTTTTCTTATCAAAAAGTTTTCTACAAAAGCTCTTTTTTATAAAAAAACTTCAGAATGAAAAAGAAATAAACCGGAACAGGTTTTTTTTTCATTTTAAAAAAAGAGGGCGGGCTTTTTTAAAAAGCCCTTTTTCTTTTTAGGACGGAGTTCGGGTTGCATTCCCTTCTTTCACAAAAAATGGCCCCCTCTGTTTAAAGAAGGGCTAAAATTTGCTGCTAGAGCTGGTTTTTGATAAAAAGGTCAGAATCTATTCAAAAAAGAAAAAAACCCTGCAGGGGGTCTTAAAAACAAAAATTTTGAAAAATAGTCTTTCTTAAAAACTTTTTTTATTGAAAAAAAGCACAGAGGAGGTCTTAGATAAAAACCCTCAGAAAAGGCTCAATTTTGCTTCCAGAGCGAGTTTTTTGAGAAAAAGGTAGAATCTATTGTTTTTTCAAAAAAAGAGCTCTGGAAGCAAAAAAAGACCATTTCTGAGGGTTTTGGTTTCTTCCCATGTTTTGAAGAAAAAAAAGATTTTCTCTTTTCTTGTCAAACTCTCTGAAAACCCTCCTTTTTCTTTGAAAAGGAGCTCTTTTTCTTTAAAAAGGCCTCATAATTTGAAAGGCCCACTTCTTTCAAAAAAAATGGCCCTTTCCGGAAAGGCCAAAATTTGTTTGTAGAGCTCTTTTTTTTAGAAAAAGAGAGAATCTATCATAAGAAAAAACCGGAACTCCGTTTTTTAAAAAGGCTGCGCCCCTCTTCTTCCACAAAAAAGGGAAGGGCTAAATTTGGCTTCCAGAGCTTTTTTTTGAGAAAAGGTCAGAATACCTTAAAAACGAACATTTTTCTTTTAAAAAATATTCTTTCTTAATATGCTTTTTTATAAAAAAGCATAAAGGGCCCCTGCCCTTTTTAAAAAGCGGGGCGAGGGCCCCTGCCCGAACCCGAGCGGAGCTCGGGCAATGGCTCTTTATTAAAAGGAGGGTAAAAACCGGAACTTCGTTTTTTTCATTTTAAAAAAAAGAGGGAAGGCTGCGCCCTTTTAAAAAAACGAAGTTCGGTTTATTTAGATAAAAACCGGAACGGAGTTCCGGCTGCGCCCGCCTCTTAAAAAAAAATGGCCTCCTCTGTTTAAAGAAGGGCCCAAATTTGCTACCTTTTAAAAGAGAGAGGAGCGAGTTTTTTTAGAAAAAGAGAAAATCTATCATTAGATAAAAAAAACCTTCAGGAAGGGCTAAATTTGGCTACCTTTTAAAAGAGAGAGGAGCTAGTTTTTATAAAAACAGAGAGTCTATTAAAAAATGATTTTTTCTTTTAAAAAATATTCTTTCTTAAAAACTTTTTTTCAAAAAAGCAGAGAGGGGTTTTTATTTCAAAACCCTCAGAAAGGGCTCAAATTTGCATCTAGAGCACTTTTTTTTGAGAAAAGGTCAAATACTATTGTTTAATAAAAAAAAAGGCTCTGGAAGCAAAAAAAGGCTATTTCTGAGGGTTTTGTTTTTTCCCCATGTTTTGAAGAAAAAAGAGAAACGTAAGCATCTTATGAGTCATATTTTCAAATGTTTTGTGACTTGTGATGTTCTCACATCACATTTTCAAATGTTTTTGTGATTTGTGATGTTATTACAAAAAAAACGAAAAAGAGTTTTGTCCTTTTTTGGGGGAAGGTTTGGGAGCAGAAAAAAGTTTTTTGTTTAAAAAAAGCAATGAAAGAAAGCTTTTTTGATAAATAAAAACAAATCCCTTTTTAATAAAAAGAAGGACCTAGGTTTTTTCCAAGCAAAGCTTTTTGAAATCGAAGAGAAAAACTAACTAGCCTTCAAAAAAGCAGAATAGGTAGAGGATTTTCTTAATAAAACACCATTTCTTTTTTAGAAACTTTCTTAAAGAAAAACGCCATAGGGCAAGCTTAGATACCCAGTTTCTTCCTTATTCTTTTTTGAAAAAACAATTTCTAAACATATTTTCTAAATTTTATGAGCTTTTTTGAAAGTTTAAATAAGAAAAGAATTTTTCACGCGCTTCTTCTAAAGAAATTTTTTTTCATTTTAAAAAGAAACGTTTAGAATATAAAAAAAGATTTTCCTCCTAAATTTTTGAAACTTTTTTTTTAAGCTCACGAGATTTTTTCTTTAAAAAACTCTTTATAAATATTCCTTTAATGAAAAAAACAAAAGGGGAATAGAACTTAACCAATTCCATGATAACAATTTGAAAAGGCCCTTTTTTAGGAAGGGCCCTTTTTCTTTTAAAAAGGAATTTAAGAGTCCTGAACTCCGTTTTTGAAAAAGGTTCGGGTTACACTCTTCTTTATCTCTTTTACAAAAAGAGATAAAGAAATTAGGTTTAAAGTTCAACACATTTTTGATTAGCAGAGTGTATTCTTCGAATTCAAAAATGAGTGTTTTTAGAAGATAAAAAGAGTTTTAAAAGTTCTTTTAAAAGCACGGGCGGAAGATTTTCTAGTTCAAAAAAAATCCCAACAAACTAGATAAAACGATAAAAAGAAAAGAGCTCGGGTTTCTACCCAAGAGAAGAGTTCTGCCCTTCTTCTTTTTTACAGAAAAAAAGCCCAAAAAATTCGTTTATTCTTTTTAAAGGGGGCCCGAACCTTGCCAAAAAAGATGAAGGGCGCAGCCTTTTTCAAAAACCCCGTTCCGGTTTGTACCCTCACCAAAAAAAAAGAGAGGGCCCTTTTTCAAAAACGGGGTTCGGGTTACACCCGAGCAGAGCTCGGGCAAAAGCCCTTTTCTTTTTATTTAGGTAGAGGCCCTCGCTTTTTAAAAAGCCCGAACGGAATGTTTTCCTTTTAAAATAGGGTGGGGTTCCACCCGAGCAAAGCTCGGGCAAAAGCCCTTTCCCCTTTTTTTGTAAAAAAAGGAAAAAAGAAGGACGGGGTGTATTCCTTTTAAAAGAGGGCTTTTGAAAAAGTTGCACCCTCTTTAAAAAGCAGAGCTCGGGCAAAAGCCCTTTTCTTTTCCAAAAAAAGAAGAGGACGGGGTTTTTTCCTCTTAAATAGGGCTTTTTAAAAGGTTGCACCCTTTTTCAAAAACGGGGTGTATTCCTTTTAAAAGAGGGCTTTTTAAAAGGTTGCACCCGAGCAGAGCTCGGGCAAAAGCCCTTTTTCTTTCAAAAAAAAAAAGAAGAGGACGGGGCCCGAAATATTTAAAAGGCCTGAACTCTGTTCAGGTGTTTTCCTTTTAAAAGAGGGCTTTTTAAAGAGGGTGCACCCTCTTTAAAAAACAGAGCTCGGGCAAAAGCTCTTTTTCTTTCAAAAAAAGAAGAGGACGGGGTGTTTTCATTTAAAAAAGAGGGCGGGGTTACACCCTCTTTAAAAAGCAGAGCTCGGGCAAAAGCCCTTTTCTTTTTTTGGACGGGGTTCGGGTTGCACCCTTTTTCTTTCAAAAAAAGAAGAGGACGGGGTTTTTGAAAAAGGGTTGCATTTTTTTTCTTTTTTTTAGGCAAAGGCCCGAACCAAAAAAAAAGAATTTTTTGGCTAATTTTTTTGGTTCGGGCCTCTTCAATATTTCTATAAAAAGCCCTCCCTCCGCCTTGTTCTTTTTTTTATAGAGAAAGTTGTTTTCTAGTTTGTTGGGGAAGAGTTACAACTCTTCTCTTTCGAAAAAAGTGCTATAGAAAAGAAAAGTGAATGAGTGTTTTTTTATTAATAAAAAAGCACCCTCTCATCTTATTGTAAAAGACTTATTTTGAGTTTTTTGCAAAAAACTCACCTCCTTATTTTCATTTCTTTTTCCGAATTTGAGAGTAAGTTTTGAAATTTTCTAAAAAAAGAGTTTTTTATTTAAGAAAAAAAGAGTCTAGAATGAAAAAAGCTCCCTGGTTTGAAACCACTACTAACTAGTTATGAAATAAAAAAAGCCTTTTTATTTGATTTTCTAAATCTAAAAAAGTTCAAAATTTTTACGATTTTAAAAATCTTTTTTTGACGAATAGAAATCAAAAAAAGCTCTTGCTAATAAAAAAGAACTTTGTCCAAAGTTTAGATTTTTAAGAAAAAGAGCTAGGGAAGACCCCCTGTTCTCTCTTTGACTTTTTGAAGAAAACTTCTAATAAAAAAAAGAGAAACCTAAAAAAAGACTAGCGAAAAGACTAGCGAGTTGTTCTAAAAACGATTTGAAATGCAGTCATGTGCATCCTTTATTTCGTTTTCTAAAATCTAAAAAAAGAATAAAATACAGTTTTTGTCACGTGTGATTTCTCTAATTCATCAAGGATTCTTCCTTTTTTCTAATAAAAAAAGAGAAATTGTAAAGAATCGAATAATAACTAATTACTTTATACAGAACAAAACAATTTTTCCTCATTTTTGAACTTCTATTAAAATTTTCTTATTGGTTGTTCAGATTGAACTTCAAAATAAAACCAGAGAGAGCAAGTTTCCCCTATGCTTATTTCAAAAATTTTTGTACCTGAGTTTTTCTTTTTAAAAAGAATTTTTTTTTTCACAAAAGAGTAGGCTCTTTAACTAATTCTAAAGGTTCAAAAAAGTTAGAAATAGATTTTTTTAATGAATGGTCTTTTGAAAGTTTTCTAAAAGGTTCGCCCTTTTTTTTAGGTGAAAAAGTTGCTTCCCATATTTTTTGAAAGACAAAACTGAGTTTTCCCCAGACCTTTTTTTATTAAAAGAATGTGTGGGCCGAATTCCAAAAAGAAAAGCTGCAGCTTAAGCTTTACCTTAAAGCTTTCACTCTAAAAGCTATAATGTCTAAATTAAGAAAAATATTTTTCTTAAGATAGAGAAAAAACCTTTTCTTTTTTAAGCAGGGCCCAAAATAGATAAAAGGCCTGAACCCAAAAAATTTTAAGGTTTAGGTTCGGTTTACACCCCTCTTATTTGCAGAGCTTTCTGCTTTTTTCTTTTGTACAAGAGAAAGCCTTTTTCTTTTGCTAGGCCAAAAAAAACCGTTTTTTAAAAGAGCTTCGGGTTACACCCATTCTCTTTCAAAAAAAAAGAAGAAGGCAGGGCTTTTTAAAGAAAAATTGAAGAGGCTCTTTTCTTAAAAAAAAAGAAGGCGGGGTGCAACCCTTTTTCAAAAACCGCGTCCAAAAAAAGAAAAGGGTGCAACCCCACCCTTTTTAAAAAGAAAAAAGCCCTCTTTTATTGAAATGAAAACACCTGAACGGGGTTTTTAAAAAAGGCTATGGCTCCGTTTTTGAAAAAGGGCTTTTGCCCGAGCTCTGCTTTTTAAAGAGGGTGTAACCCCGCCCTATTTTAAAAGGAAAAAACCCGAACGGAGTTCGGGCAGGGGCCTGAACCAAAAAAATTTTAAGGTTCAGGCCTGTTAAATATTTCTTTAAAAAGCCCCGTCCTTCTTTTTTTCCTTTTTTTACTAAGAAAGGGGAAAGGGCTTTTGCCCGAGCTCTGCTCGGGTCCAACCCGAACCCCGTTTTTGAAAAAGGGCCTTTCAAATTTTTTGGCCTGAAACTTCAAATTTTTTTGGTTCAGGTTCGGGTTGCACCCTTTTTAAAAAGCAGAGCTCGGGCAAAAGCCCTTTCTCTTTTTTGGACGGGGTTCGGGTTGGACCCGAGCAGAGCTCGGGCAAAAGCCCTTTCCCCCTTTCTTTGTAAAAAAATGAAAAAAAGAAAAAGGCCCAGATAAAAGAAGAAGGCCCAGAAAAAAGAAGAAGGCCCAGAAAAAAATCGTTCGGGTTACACCTCCTCTCTTAATGAAAAAAGAATTGAGTCTGAAAAAAGAGGAAAAGAAGAAAAGAGAAAAATGTTCTGTTTATTTAGTTAGAGAAATTCAAAAATCTAAATTCAATGAATTTTTATAAAAACAATATTATGTTCAAACCACAAACAAGTCCAATTGTAATTGCGCTGAGAGATTCTTATCTAATAAAAGAAGAGAAAGAAAACAACCAGACTTTTTATGGCCGTTTTTACATAGGTCCTTTTGAAATTGGTCAAAGTTTAACTATGGCAAATGCTCTAAGAAGATCTTTACTTTCAGAAGTACCTGGTTTAGGGCTCACTTCGGTTGAAATCGAAGGGGTGGCGCATGAATACTCAACCATCCCAGGGGTTCAGGAAACTGTTTTTGATATTTTATTAAATATCAAAAACATTGTTTTTAAATCAACCACTTATCTGAAAAAAGCGGAAATAGGCTATTGTAGAGCTAGTGGTCCAAAAACTCTTCGAGCAAAAGACCTTCTTTTACCAGCACATATTCAATGTGTTAATCCGGACCAATATATAGCTACATTAAAAAGTGATGGTACTTTAAATATGAAATTGAAAATTCGTCAAGGCACTCATTATTTAGTAAATACGCCTTTTGAGCAATCAGAGCTCTTAGTTGCAAAACAAGAAAAATCTTTAGATCAGACAAAAAAAAAGGGTCAGTCAATGCTTAAACAAAACAAAAGTGATTTAGAAGAAAAACTTCAGGTTTTTTCTAAGACTCTTAAAACAAAAAAAAATGAAAACAAGGCTTTTAAAAATGTTTTAAACATTCAAAAAGAAAAAAGTCTTGTTGTACCAACAAGAAAATCAAAACCACTTTTATTAGACCCTGTTTTTATGCCAGTTACCAAAGCTAATTATGTTTTAGAATTAGATGAACGCGTCCACAATTCTCCGAAAGAGTTAATTGTTTTAGAAATATGGACAAATGGGAGTATTTCTCCTCACGGGGCTTTACAAACAGCAATAAAAAAGCTAGTTCGTTTATTAGGAAATGTTAAAAATGCAAAAATGCTTAAATAGATTTTTTATGAAAAAGAAAAAGGATTTTGAAGTTTTTAGCTCAATTCAAAAAAGAAAAAGGACTCTTCTTCATTCATTAGAATAGGCTTCTTAGAAAGCCCAGCAAAAGAGAAAAAGCCAGGCAACAGAAAAAGACCTCCTTCTTTTAAGCCCGAACAGGGTTGGGATTACACTTCTGCCTTTTCTAATTTCAAAAATGTTCTGCACAGGTTTAGAATTTCAGAAAATTCTTTCAATTCTTATCTAATAATAAGAAACAATTTTGGGAGGTCCATTCAAAGAAAAGAAATTTTATCTTGTTTTTTAGTTCCTAAAAAACTTTTTTTAGAATCCTTTTTCAATTTAAAGAGAATTTAAAAGCAGCCTTCTTAAAGAGAATTCAAAAGCAGTTTTCTAAAATCTAATATTTTTTCGATAAAAAAGAATTAAAAAGCTTTAAAAAAAGAAAAGAAAGTTTTAGGATTGTTTTTAACAATAAGAAGGGTCGCTTTATCATTCAAAAAAAGTTTTTTTACTAATCTTTATTTGAAAGAAAGAAAGCCTAGTTAGTTAGACAAAGAAGCTATACCCTTTAAAAAATTGTAAAAACATTATTTTTCTTTTTCTTTCTAAAAGGCGGTGTTTTTTCATTTTTTAATAGAAAAAAGGCTTTTGCCCGAGCTCTGCTCGGGTGTAACCCGAACATTGTTCTTTTCTGGGCCAAAAAAAGAAAAGGGCTTTTGCCCGAGCTCTGCTCGGGGGTAACCCCGCCCTCTTTTTTTGAAATGAAAAAACCTGAACGGGTTTTTAAAAAGGCCTTTTATCTCTTTTGGGCCCTGTCCATCTTTTTTTTTGGAAGAGAAAGGGCTTTTGCCCGAGCTCCGCTCAGGTGCAACCCGAACCTGAACCCAAAAAATTTCAAGGTTCAGGCCTTTTCTCTTTTTTTGGGCCCCGTCAAAAAAAGAAAAGGGAGCAACCCCACCCTATTTAAAAGGAAAAAACCTGAATAGAGTTCAGGCCTTTTAAAGATTTCGGGCCCCGTTTTTGAAAAAGGCTTTTGCCCGAGCTCTGCTTTTTAAAAAGGGTGTAACCACGCGCTCTTTTAAAAGGAAAAAACCCGAACGGAGTTCGGGCAGGGGCCCCGTCCTCTTCTTTTTTGGAAAAGAAAAGGGTGCAACCCGAACCCCGTTTTTAAAAAAGGGCTTTTGCCCGAGCTCTGCTTTTTAAAAAGGGTGTAACCCGAACCTTTTTCAAAAACGGGGTTCAGGCCAAAAATTTGAAAGGCCCCGCCTTCTTCTTTTTTTGAAAGAGAAAGGGTGTAACCCCGCCCTCTTTTAAAAGGAAAACACCTGAACCAAAAAAATTTTACGGTTCAGGCCTTTTCTCTTTTTTGGGCCCCGTTTTTGAAAAAGGCAGGGGCCCTCGCTCCGCCTTTTACAGAAAGAAAAGGCGCAGTCTTTTTCAAAAAACCCCGTTCCGGTTTCTACCCTCCTTTTAATAAGAGAAGAGCCCATAAAAATCCTTTTTTTTTAAGGGGGCCCGAACCAAAAAAATTTTAAGGTTCGGGTTGCACCCTTTTTCAAAAGCTCCTTTTCAAAGAAAAAAGGAGGGCCCCTGCCTTTTTAAAGAGTTACGTAAGGGTTTTTAAAAAGGGCAAAAGCCCTCGCTCCACCTTTTAAATAAAGAAAGGGCGCATCTTTTTTCAAAAAAACCTGTTCCGGTTTCTACCCTCCTTTTAAAAAAGAGTTCGGGCCTCATAAATTTTTTGGGCCCTCGCTCCGCTTTTTAAAAAGGGTGCAACCCGAACCTGAACGGAGTTCAGGCTAAGGCCCCGCAAAAAAGAAAAGGGCCTCTTAAATATTTTGGGCCCTCACCTTAAAAATTTTTTGGTTCAGGCAGAGGCTCTTTCTAAAAAGCCCCGCCTTTATTTATTAAGGAAAAAGGCCAAAAAATCTAAAAAGATTTTCTTTTATTTTGTCTCTTTTCCAGGCCAAACCAATTCTTCGATAAAAATTTTTTTAATAAGTCAAAGGAAAGAAAAAGTTTTGAAAGAAAAAAGAGAGTTTCTACTCTTTAACGATTCAAAAAGGCCGAACCAGGTTCGCTCTTTTCTTTTTTGCAGGATTTTGATTCCAGTTTTTCGCCCTTCTCTTGCTTTTTTTTATAAAAAAGAGCTGTATGCTTTATCTTTAAAAACCAGTACAGGGTTCCGGCCATAAATTATGAACGCCCTTTTTCTTTTTCTTTTTCTTTTTCTTTTTAAAAAACGGGGTTTTTTCATTAAAAAAGGGGGCGGGGTTGGACCCCCTTCTTTCAAAAAAAAAGCAAGCGCTAAATTTTGCTTCCAGAGTGAGGTTTTTGAGAAAATTTCTCTTTTTTCTTTTCAAAAAGGAAAACCTTAAAAAAAGGTTTTTCTTTATAAAAAATATTCTTTCTTAGAAACGTTTTTTTTATTTAGAAAAAAGCAGAGAGGGGCTTTTTAAAAAGCCCTTTCCCCTTTCTTAGTAAAAAAAGGAAAAAAAGATGGACGGGGTTCGGGTTGCACCCGCCCTCTTTTTTTTAATGAAAAAAACCCTGTTCCGGTTTATCTGAAAACCCTCAGAAAGGGCTAAAATTTGCTTGTAGAGCGAGTTTTTTTAGAAAAAGGTCTGAATCTAGAGTTTTTTAAAAAACTCGCTCTGGAAGCAAAAAAAGACCATTTATGGGGGTTTTGGTTTCTAGAGCGATTTTTTTAGAAAAAGGTCTGAATCTAGAGTTTTTTAAAAAACTTGCTCTGAAAGCAAAAAAAGGTCAGAATCTATTGTTTTTTAAAAAACTCGCTCCTCTCTCTTTTAAAAGGTAGCAAAAAAAGACCATTTATGGGGTTTTTGGTTTATCCTCATCTTTAGAAAAAAAAAGAGATTTTCTCTTTTCTTGTCAAACTCTTTAAAACCCCGTTTCTTTGAAAAAATGAAAGGGCTAAAAATTGCTTCGAGAGCTCTTTTTTATCAAAAGAGAACATCTATCATAAGAAAAAAAACCAGAACAGGGGGTTTTTCATAGATTAAGCGGCCAAATTTTTCTACGTAACCTTGCGATCTTTCTAAAATTTTTTTTGCTTTCGAATCCCAAAGAACTTCTCGTATGGGCTTATACAAAGGACCAAAAAGTTTTTTGTCAGGCCAGCGTTCTGGCAGAGCTTTTGGAAAAAAAGGGTTTTCTTTATTTTTCAAAAAAATTCTTCTTTTTTACAGAATTTCCATTTTCAACAAAAGTGTAAGTTTTGTTTCAATAGGTACAAAATTGTGAAAGAAATTGCAAAACGTCTTCTTCAGAGTTTGCTTTTATGAAAGACTTGATTTCCGTATCAAGTCGAATGAATTCTTCTTTTTCTAACTCATTGTTCGTTTTTTCTCGAATCATTCTTAACACAAAAGCAACCCAAATATTCAGCGAAATTCCTTCAATTCTGATATTAAGCCGAAAGGAAAAAAAGGGAAGTGTTTAAGAACTTTTCCCAACTTTCTAAACCCGAAAACTCTTTTCTTTATTGAAGGTTTGGACGAAAAATCTTCTTTTACGGGAAGTTTTTTCCCAAGCCTCTTTATAAAATTGGTTCGGGCGGAGCAACTAGATTTTTGTTTTCAGGAGCCATCTAAATTTTAGAGTGTTTTCTTGTTTTTTTAGGCAGTTTTTTTTAGGTTGAATATTCATTTATTGAATTTCAAATAAAATGAAAAGAAACTATTTCTTTTTCTTCAAAAAAAAGCTTTTTTAAAAACCCTTTTTTTGAAAGCAGAGAGAAGGGCGCAGCCTTTAGAAAAACCCGAACGGAGTTTTTTCATTAAAAAAAAAGAGGGCGGGTGCAACCCGAACCCCGTCCATCTTTTTTTCCTTTTTTTACTAAGAAAGGGGAAAGGGCTTTTTAAAAAGGGCTTTTTCAAAAACGGAGTTTGGGTTGCACCCCCTTCTTCCACAAAAAATGGCTCCCTCTGGAAAGGCTAAATTTTGCTTCGAATGCTCTTTTTAGAGAAAAGGTCATTCCTCCTATTCAAAAAAGAGTTTCCCTTTTTAAAAAGCAAAAAAATGTCTTTTAAAAGAAAAGAGAACATTTTTAAAAGAAAAGGCCTTTTTTTTTCAAAAAATTTTTTGAAAAAAGCATTGAGGGTTTATAGAACAAAAAAAGAAATTCTTTTGTTTAATTTGAAGCTCTTTTTTTCTAAAAAGAAGAGCTCGTTTTTAAAGGGCCAATGCCCTTATTAAAAAGCTCCGCTCGGGTTTTCCTCATTTCAAAAAAAAGAAGACTTCTCTCACCGTTCGGAATGAATTTTTTTGAACTTTTCTTTAAAAAAAGAAAAGTCCTTTTTTAAAGGGCCAATGCCCTTATTAAAAAGCTCCGCCCAAAAAGATTATGGGCCCTTGCCTTCTTAAAGAGCTACGTGAAGGTTTTCTTCGTTTTTGAAAAAAGAAGACTTCCCTCACCGTTCGGAATGAGTTTTTTTAAAACTCTTTTTTTGAAAAAGAAAAAAGAAAAGTCCGTTTTTAAAGGCTTCTTTCCTTTTTCAAAAAAAGCTGCTTTCATCACCAGTTAGATAAAACTTTTTTGAAACGAATGAACTTTTGAAAAGGGGTGCAAATCAAACCCCGTCTTTTTCTTTTTTTTACAGAAAAAGGGCTTTTGCCCGAGCTTTGCTCGGGTGCAACCCCACCCTCTTTTAAAAGGAAAAACCCTCCTTTTTAATTAGAAAGGAGTTCTTTAAAAAGCAGGGGCCCTCCTTTTTCTTTGAAAAGGAGTTCTTTAAAAAGCAGGGGCCCTCACCCAAAAAATTTGAAAGTTCGGGCAGGGGCCCCGTCCTCTTCTATTTTTGGAAAAGAAAAAGGCTTTTGCCCGAGCTCTGCTTTTTAAAAAGGGTGCAACCTTTTCAAAAGCCCTCTTTTAAAAGGAAAACACCCCATCCTCTTCTTTTTTTGGAAAAGAAAAAGAAAAAGAAAAAGAAACAGGGCTTTCTTTTAAGTTCAAAAGCTGGAGCTTTTCTTTTGCGTAAAAACTGGAACGGGGTTTTAGCTTTTCCTTTTTCTTATTTAAATAAAAAAAGGTTTTTTATCAAGTTTTTTAAAAAAGGTTTTTTTAAAAAAGCAGAGAGAAGGTTTTCTCTCAAAACCGGAACGGGGTGTTTTCATTTCAAAAAAAAAGGGCAGGCTTTTTAAAAAGCCCTTTTTAAAAACGGAGTTCGGGTTGTACCCCCTTCTTCCACAAAAAATGGCCCCCTCTGTTTAAAGAAGGGCTAAATTTAGCTTTTAAAGCTCTTTTTTGAGAAAAAGGTCAGAATCAATTCAAAAAAAAGATTTTGCTTTTAAAGAGCAAAAAAAGGGGACCCTAAAATCAAAAACTTCTAAAAAAGATTTTTTCTTAAAAAATCTTTTTTTTTGAAAAAAGCTGAGAAGGTTTGAATCTCAAAATCCCTCAGAAAAGACTAAAATTTGCTTCTAGAAGGAAAAAAGTTTCATCAGAACGGTGAAGAAAGTAGCCTTTTTCGAAAAAAAGAAAAAACCCCTCACCAAAAAAAAGAGAGGGTGCAACCCGAACCTTAAAATTTTTTGGGTTCGGGCCCTTTTTCTTTTTTGGACGGGGCCCAAAAGAGATAAAAGGCCTGAACCTTAAAATTTTTTGGGTTCAGGTTCGGGTTACACCCGAGCAGAGCTCGGGCAAAAGCCTTTTTCTTTTTTTTTAGGCAGGGGCCCATAATCTTTTTGGGCGGAGCTTTTTAATAAGGGCATTGGCCCTTTATAAACGGGCTTTTCTTTTATAGAAAAGAAAAGCTTTAAAAAATTTCATTTGAACGGTGATGAAAGTAGCTTTTTTCCCTTTTTTTTGAAAGGCTTTTAGATTGGGCTTTTAAAATGGGCTTTTTTTTGAAAGAAGAGCGTCGCCCTTTTTTTTGGGCAGAGCTCTTTTTTGCGTCAAAACCGTAAAGGGGGTCAGGGTTGCACCCTTTTCTTTTTAGGGCAGAGCGCTTTTTTTGTGTCAAAATCCGAGGGGATCTTTTTAATGAGAGCAGTGGTTTTTTCTAATTTAAGCAAGGTTTGCTCTTTTCTTTTTTTTGAAAAAAAGTGTCTTTTAAAAAACTTTGTTTTGAAAAAGCAGAGAGAAGGTTTTCTCTAAAAACCCGCCTCTTAAAAAAAAATGGCCCCTTCTGGAAAGGCTCATTTTGCTTCGAGAACGAGTTTTTTGAAAAAAGAGAGAATCTATCATAAAAGATAAAAACCCTCAGAAAGGGCTCAAATTTGCTTCCAGAGAGAGTTTTTTGAGAAAAAGGTAGAATCTATCATAAAAGAAAAAAAACCTCAGAAACGGCTAAATTTAGCTTCTAGAGACCTTTTTAGAAAAAGAGAGAACTTCTTAAAAAAGAAAAAGGGTTGCACCCTTTTCTTTTTAGGGCAGAGCTTTTTTTGCATCAAAACCCTCACGTAGTTCTTTAAAAAGGCAGGGGTGCAACCTTTTAAAAAGTCCTCTTTTTTTGAAATGAAAACACTCCACCATCTTTTTTCCTTTTTTTACTAAGAAAGGGGAAAAGGTGCAACCCCGCCCTATTTAAGAGGAAAAAACCCGAACGGAGTTCGGGCAGGGGCCCTCACCCAAAAATTTTGAAAGTTCGGGCAGGGGCCCCGTCCTCTTCTTTTTTTGGAAAAGAAAAAGGGCTTTTTAAAAAGCCGATCTTTTTAATAAGGGTAGTGGTCTTTTCTAAATTAGGCAAGGTTTGCTCTTTTTTTTTGAAGAAAAAAGTGGCTTTTTTAATAACTTTGTTTTTAAAAAGCAGAGAGAAGGTTTTATCTATAAACCCTCACGTAGCTTTTTAAAAAGGCCTCATGATTTTAAAGGCCCCCCATCTTTTACAAAAAATGGCCCCCTCTGTTTAAAGAAGGGCTAAATTTTTGCTTCCTTTTAAAAGAGAGAGGTGCTCTTTTTTTTTGAAAAGGTCTAATACCCTAAAAAAGATTTTTTGTTTGAACTAAAAAAAGATGATTTTTTGAAAAATTTTAGAAAAAAGCATAGAAAAGCGCAGCTTTTAAAAAGCCATCTTTTTTAAAATGAAAAAAACCCTGTTCCGGTTTTAGATAAAAACCCTAAGAAAGGGCTAAAAAATTGCTTCGAGAGCTCTTTTATTATCAAAAGAGAAAATCTATCATAAGAGAAAAAACCAGAACAGGGTTTTTTCATTTAAAAAAAGGGCAGGCTGCGCCCCCTTCTTCCACAAAAAATGGCCCCCTCTGTTTAAAGTTTAAAGTTTAAAGTTTAAAGTTTAAAGTTTAAAGAAGGGCTACATTTTGCTCGTTGAGCACTTTTTTTAGAAAAAGAGAAATTTTATCATAAAATTCAAAAAAGCCCTTTTCTTTTCCAAAAAAAGAAGAGGGACGGGGCGTTTTCCTTTTAAAAGAAGGTGGGGTTGCACCCGAGCAGAGCTCGGGCAAAAGCCCTTTCCCCTTTCTTAGTAAAAAAAGGAAAAAAAGATGGACGGGGTTTTTTCCTCTTAAATAGGGCGGGGTTGCACCCTCTTTAAAAAGCAGAGCTCGGGCAAAAGCCCTTTCTCTTTTTTGGACGGGGTTCGGGTTGCACCCTTTCCCCCTTTCATTGTAAAAAAAGGAAAAAAAGAAGGACGGGGCTTTTTAAAGAAATATTTAAAAGGCCTGAACCTTAAAATTTTTTGGGTTCAGGTGTTTTCCTTTTAAAAGAGGGCTTTTTAAAAGGTTGCACCCTTCTTCCACAAAAAATGGCCCCCTCTGTTTAAAGAAGGGCTAAAATTGACTTCCTTTTAAAAGAGAGAGGAGTGCAATTTTTTGAAAAAACCTGAACCAAAAAAATTTTAAGGTTCAGGCCAAAAAATTTGAAAGGCCCCGTTTTTGAAAAAGAAAGGGCTTTTGCCTGAGCTCTGCTCGGGTGCTACCCGAACCTGAACGGGGTTTTGAAAAAGGCCTTTTATAAATTTTGGGCCCCATTTTTGAAAAAGAGCTTTTGCGCAAGAGAAGAGCTCCGCCTTCTTCTTTTTTTGAAAGAGAAAGGATGCAACCCGAACCTGAACAGGGTTTTGAAAAAGGCCTTTTATCTCTTTTGGGCCCCGTCCTCTTCTTTTTTTGGAAAAAAAAAGGGTGCAACCCGAACCTGAACCCAAAAAATTTTAAGGTTCAGGCCTTTTAAATATTTCGGGCCCCGCCAAAAAAGATAAAGGACCCTTTTTTAGAAAAAGAGAAAATCGATTGAAGAAGAAAAAAGCCCATAAAAATCCTTTTTTTACGGGGGACGTTTTGAAAAAGCTTCGCCCAAAAAACAAAGCAGTGAAAAAGTTGTCCAATACAAAAACATTGGTAAAAGTTTAGAAAAAAAAGATTTTTGAAAGTTAAGCCTTTTTACTTTTTTTTTTTAGGGCTTTGGCTATTCGTTTCTCTTCTTTTTTTTGCAGCGCTTTGCCTTGAGCTTCTGCTTTTAATAAAGCTTTAGCTTTTTGTTTTTGTACTTTACTTTCCATTTGGTGTAGTTTTTTCTCACACAATGAAATGACACTGGAATAGGCTTTCTGAATCCATAATCTTTTTTTTTCAAAAGACTTATCGAGTTTAGAAAGCTTTCTGTTTAATATTTCACTACTTTTTGTAGTTTTTTTCTTTATTTTTGAGTAGGCAGACAAGGCTTTCTCTTTTAATAAATTTTCTTCTTCAAAAAGAAGCTCTTTTTCTTTTTCAAAATCTTTCTTATAACTCAAAATTTTTGAGTTATAATCATCGGCTGTTAAACCCGATGTTTTGAGGAAAGTTTTTTCAACTTTTGTGAAATTTGACATAATTTTGCACAATGTTGTTTTTTTTATCTTACCTGGTTTTTCAGGCAAAGAATCAGACGTTTTTGCAATATTATCAACAGAGGCTTTTGTTGGCATTTCACTAAATGAACCTTTATCCCCCTTGTCATCGGCTGCTACACCAGACAGAGCTTCGCTTTTTGGCGAATCTTCTACCTTGGTTGTTTCTGCTCCCATGGGGGGGGTGCCCACAGAGTTTTTGAGTTGTTCTCTTTTCTGGTGCTCTGCTTCTAGTCGTTCACGCCATGCTAAATACTCCTCTTCAGTAAAAGCAAACTCTGGAGGTTTTGCACACCTAAGCGGTGTTTCCAGTATTTGTATGTCCAGAAGACGTTGTTTTAGGATTCTCCCATATGCTTCGTCGTGCACAGGCACGTAAAACAAATGAGGACCAGGCGGCGATTTTGTATTAAAACTATGTTCGACCGTGACCTTGGCCTTTGCGTCAAAAACGAAGTCAACTGGTACGCGTTGCTGATTTTCAAGAAGAACGTACTCGGGTTGTACTATTTCCCATGTACGCGGCTTGGCGTAATTTTCAAGAATTTCCGAAGGAATGACCACTTCGCGGGGCGGCTCGTTAGGATTTAAACCCCCTGATGTTTCACCAAACCCTTTTTTTGGGTTAACGCATCTAATTTTGCCAGAATTACGATGAGGTGAAGGGGAGAAAAACTTAAAAGGAATTGGCCCTTTAGGGGGAGCAACCCAATTATAAAAGCGGCAGGTATAAGGATCGCTAAAAAAAGTCTTAATTAAAAAAAAGTATTGCATACAGGAAATGATTGCTATCATTGATATTTTGAAAATTTGATTTTAAGGCGTTTACGAATTAAACCAATTGAACATCGAGGGGAAACCACCCTCTTCTAAAAACTTATAAACCAGACAACAAAAAAAAGAAATGGGTGTAACCCCGCTTAGAACTTTTTTTGATTTTAAGACGCGTTCGAATTAAACCAATTGAACCAATTGAACATGGAGGGTAAGCCACCCTCTTCTAAAAACACATAAACCAGACAACAAAAAAAGAAATGGGTGTAACCCCGCTTAGAACTTTTTTTGAAACAACTAAAAACCTTATTCTTCTCTTTTACCAGGGTTACGACTTGGGTCATTTGATAAGAAACCAAAAATAAATAAACATACAAAGAAAGTAATAACTGTAGAAACAAAAATTTTTAATGGTAACTTGAAGAATCTAAAAAATTTCAAAAGCTTTTTCATCTTCTATTATAAAACATATTTTGAAGAAAGAAAACAATTTTTCAGATTGCTCTTTTTTAAAGAAAAAAGAAGAAGGCGGGATGCAACCCTTTTTCTTTTTCTCTTTCTCTTTTAAAAAAAGAAAACAATTGTTTCAGATTCCATTTCTTTATTTAAAGAGAAGAAGGCGGGGTGCAACCCTTTTTCAAAACCCGGTCCTTCTTTCTTTAAAGAAAAGGGCTTTTGCCCGAGCTTTGCTCGGGTGCAACCTTTTAAAAAGCCCTCTTTTAAAAGGAAAACACCTGAACCCAAAAAATTTTAAGGTTCAGGCCTTTTAAATATTTCTTTAAAAAGCCCCGTCCTTCTTTTTTCCTTTTTTTACTAAGAAAGGGGAAAGGGTCCAACCCGAACCCCGTCCAAAAAAGAGAAAGGGCTTTTGCCCGAGCTCTGCTTTTTAAAGAGGGTGCAACCCGAACCTTAAAATTTTTTGGGTTCGGGCTTTTTAAAAAGCCCGCCCTCTTTTTTTGAAAGAAAGAAGGACGGGGTTTTGAAAAAGGCTTTTTAACTCTTTAGGGCCCCGTGCAAAAAAGAAAAAGGGTTACACCCTTTTCATTAAAAAAAGAAGGCGGGGTGCAACGCTCTTTAAAAACCCCGCCAAGAAAAAATTTGATTGCTCTTTCTATTTTAAAGAATTTAGAGAAAAAAGTAAAGAAAATGTTTTTTTCTTTTAAAAAAGAGGGCTTTTTAAAAGGTTACACCCTTTTCTTTTCCAAAAAAAGAAGAGGACGGGGCCCAAAAGAGATAAAAGGCCTGAACCTTAAAATTTTTTGGGTTCAGGTGTTTTCCTCTTAAATAGGGCGGGGTTGCACCCTTTTCTTTTTCTTAGGCAGAGGCCCTCACCCTATAATTTTTTGGTTCTTTAAAAAGCAGAAGCCCTCTTTTTCTTACAAAAAGAGTACATAAAAATCCTTTTTTTTAAAGGGGCCCAAGCTCCGCCCTTCTTTTTACAGAATAAGGGGCCTCTTTTTTTGAAAAGAGGCCCTTATTAATTCTAAAGGAGCTCCGCCCTTCTTTCTTAAAGAAAAAGGCCCAAAAAAATCAAAGGTTTTTTTCAAAAACGGAGTTCAGGTGTTTTCATTTCAAAAAAGAGGGCTTTTGAAAAGGTTGCACCGTTCTCTTTTTTTTGGGCGTGTCTCTTTTTTTGCTTAAAGACCTTTCTTCTTTTATACAGAAGAGGTAGACTAGCTAGTTTTTATCTTTTTCTTTTTCTTCTAATCCTTTTCTAAAAAAGGGTATCGAACCTTTCTTAGCCTCTCTACCCCCAAGGGAATTCGAATCCCTGTTTTCTCCGTGAAAGGGAGGTGTCCTAGGCCTCTAGACGATGGGGGCACAAATTTTTATTGAAAAAAAAAACAAATGAAAAATCTATTTTAAATTCTAAAACATTTTTTGAAAAAAGAAAACAAAAGGCTTTTGCCCAGCGAAACAAAAAAGCCTTTTTTTCAAAAACCCGAACGGAGTTCGGGCAGGGGCCCTCACCCAAAAAATTTGAAAGTTCGGGCAGGGGCCCCATCCTTCTTTTTTTAAAGAAAAGGGCTTTTGCCCGAGCTCTGCTCGGGTGCAACCTTTTAAAAAGCCCTCTTTTAAAAGGAAAACACCTGAACCCAAAAAATTTTAAGGTTCAGGCCTTTTAAAGAGTTCTTTAAAAAGCCCCGTCCTTCTTTTTTGACAGAGAAAGGGTCCAACCCGAACTCCGTTCGGGCTTTTGCCCAAGCTTTGCTCGGGTGCAACCCCACCCTATTTTAAAAGGAAAACACCTGAACCCAAAAAATTTGAAGGTTCAGGCCTTTTATCTCTTTTGGGCCCCGTCCTTCTTTTTTTCCTTTTTTTACAAAGAAAGGGGAAAAAGTGCAACCCGAACCTGAACCCAAAAAATTTTAAGGTTCAGGCCTTTTCTCTTTTTTGGGCCCCGTCCTCTTCTTTTTTGGAAAAGAAAAGGGCTTTTGCCCGAGCTCTGCTTTTTAAAGAGAGTGCAACCCGAACCTGAACAGGGTTCAGGCCTTTTATCTCTTTTGGGCCCCGTCCTCTTCTTTTTTTGGAAAAGAAAAGGGCCTTTCAAAATTTTTGGCCTGAACCTTTCAATTTTTTTCGGTTCAGGTTCGGGTTACACTCTTTTATCTAAATAGGACGGAGTTTGAGTTTCAAAAAATTTTGTAAAAAACCTTGTTTACGTTATAAAATTTTTTTTATAAAAAGAAAAGAAAATATTCAAAAAATTTGTAAATACTTCATTCAAACAAGAAACAATTTTCGCCTCACTCTGCTAAAAAAGAGTATTTTTCTCTTTTAAAAACTTTTTAGCTTCTTAGCTTTTTTTATAAAAAGGAAAACTTTAAATAAGAGAGTTTTTTAAGATTAGAGTCTTAAAAAGCTATATCTTCTCTTTAAAGTTTTTTTTAATTGTTTTTTTATGAAGAGAGAAAGAGCTAAAAAGCAAAGTCCCTTTTCTAGATAATTAGGGATTTCAATCACCTTTTTGAATTAATAAATAAAAAGAAAAAAGTATGTATTTTTATTCTTTGCTCAAACTCAGAAAAAGAAAAAAAACCTTCTTATTTGCAAAGCCAACAAACTCTTTTTCTAAAAAAGAGAAGAAGGCCGAAAAAAAACTTTGAAATCTAAAAAGGCTCTCTTTTTTCTCTTTTATTTAAAAAAGAATCAGAGGACTTCTAAAATCTAAAAAGTTTTTTCTATTTAAAAAAGGCGGAATCTGGCTTTTTTCTTTGACTGGGTTTGAGTTCAAAAAGAAAAAAAGATTTTTTGAATTCGAAAAGAAATATTTTCTTCCTTAAAAATAGCTAGTTATCAGAGAAAGCTTTTTCAAAACCTGGGTGAAGCGCAGGCAAAAGTCAAAAGAGTTCCTGTTTTTATTAGAATAAGGGTGCAACCTTTTAAAAAGTCCTCTTTTAAAAGGAAAAAGCCCTCTTTTTTTGAAATGAAAAAACCCTGTTTTTGAAAAAGGGCATTCTTTTCGTTTTCGAAAAAAGCTTATTCTTTTTCTTCTTTTATATGAAGAGAGGAAAAAAAAAGTAGCTTCTTTTTTTTGAATAAGAGAGATAACAAATGATTGGGCTCCCACCGAATAAATAAGAAAAATGACTCTTTTTTTTTTAGCGGGGTCCTCAAAAATTAAGAGGCCTTTTTAAAAACCCCGTTTAGATTCGCGTTGCACCTGTTTAAAAAATTTTATTAAAGACTAAAAGTTTTTTGATCAGGGTTTCGCTTTTTCTAGTTCAAAACAAAAAAGCGCGAACGGGGTTTTTGAAAAAGGTGTATTCCTTTTAAAAAGCCCTATTTTAAACGGAAAACACCTTTTTCAAATTTCAAAAACAGAGTTCAGGCCTTTTAAATAGTTCGGGTCCCGTTTTTGAAAAAGGGCTTTTGCCCGAGCTCTGCTCGGGTGCAACCCCACCTTCTTTTAAAAGGAATACACCCTGTCCAAAAAAAGAAAAGGGTGCAACCTTTTAAAAAGCCCTTTTTTAAAAGGAAAACACCCCGTCCAAAAAGAAAAAGGGTGTAACCCGAACCTGAACCCAAAAAATTTTAAGGTTCAGGCCTTTTATCTCTTTTGGGCCCCGTCCTCTTCTTTTTTTGGAAAAGAAAAGGGCTTTTTTTTATAAAGAATCTATTAAAAAAAGATTTTTTCTTTTCAAAATGTCCCCTTTTCTCCTTCTTCTTAAAAAAAGAAAAATGGAGGACTTCAAAAAAGTCTTTTCTTTCAAAAAAATCTTTTTTTTACTTTTTTACTTAGAAAAAAAGCAGAGAGGAGGTTTTATCTAAAAACCTTCAGAAAGGGCTCAAATTTGCTTCTAGAGCTCTTTTTTTTGTAAAAAGATAGAATCTATCATAAGAAAAAAAAAACCTCAGAAAAGGCTAAATTTGGCTTTTTTTTAAAAGAGAGAGGAGTGCAACCTTTTAAAAAGCCCTCTTTTAAAAGGAAAAAGCCCTCTTTTTTTGAAATAAAAACACCTGAACCAAAAAAATTTTAAGGTTCAGGCCAAAAAATTTGAAAGGCCCCGTCCTCTTCTTTTTTTTTTGAAAGAAATAGGGCTTTTGCCCGAGCTCTCCTTTTAAAAGAGGGTGCAACCCCACCCTCTTTTAAAAGGAAAAAGACCTCTTTTTTTAAAGGAAAACACCTGAACGGGGTTTTTAAAAAGGCCTTTTCTCTTTTTTGGGCCCCGTTTTTGAAAAAAGTCAAAACCGGAACGGGGTTTTTTTTAAAAGGCTACGTACCTTAGAAAAAAGAAAATGCCCCCCCTTTTTTCCTTTTTTAAGAAGAGAGAGAGAGAAAAGGAGCTTTTCAAAACATCCTTTTTTCTTCTGTAAAAAAAGGGGACTTTGAAAAAGATTTTTTCTTAAAAAAGTTTTTTTTTTATTTCAAAAAAAAGCATAGAAGGCCCCTGCCCTTTTTCAAAAACGAAGTTCGGGTTGTTTCGATAAAAACCCTCAGAAAGGGCTCAAATTTGCTTCCAGAGAGAGTTTTTTGAAAAAAAGGTAGAATCTATCAGAAGAGAAAAAAAACCCTCTTAAAAGGCTAAATTTTGCATTTAAAGCTCTTTTTATAAAAAAGAGAGAATCTCTAAAAAAAAGGAATTTAAGGAGTGCAACCCTTTTTCCTATAAAAGGTCTCATTTTTCAAAAAGAAAGGTTAGGCCTTCTTTTATAAAAGAAAACTTTTTTTAGTAAGAAGAGCCCTCTTCAATTTTTCGGGCCTTTTTCTGTAAAAAAGAAGGGCTTTTTTAAAAGCGAGGGCTTTTTAAAGAAATATTTAAGAGGCCCGTAACGAAAAAAGGATAGGGTGAGGGCTTTTGCCCTTTTTAAAAAGCGGAGCGAGGGCTTTTGCCCGAACGCTTTTCTGTAAAAAACAAGGGCGGAGCTCTTTTTCTTTAAAAAGGCCTCTGAATTTTTATGGGCTCTTCTCTTTTTAAAAGGAGGGTAAGAACTCTTTTTCCTCTTTCTTTGTAAAAAAAGGAAAAAAGAAGAAGGCGGAGCGAGGGCACCTGCTTTGTAAAAAACCAAAAAAATTCTTTTTTTTTTTGGTGAGGGCCTCTGCCTAAAAAAGAAAAGGGTGTAACCCCGCCCTCTTTTTTTAAAATGAAAAAACCTGAACAGAGTTCAGGCCTTTTAAATATTTCTTTAAAAAGCCCTGCCTTCTTCTTTTTTTACAAAGAAAGGGGTTCGGGTTGCAACCTTTTAAAAAGCCCTATTTTAAAAGGAAAACACCTGAACCCAAAAAATTTTAAGGTTCAGGCCTTTTAAATATTTCTTTAAAAAGCCCCGTCCTTCTTTTTTTCCTTTTTTTACAATGAAAGGGGGAAAGGGTGCAACCCGAACCCCGTCCAAAAAAGAGAAAGGGCTTTTGCCCGAGCTCTGCTTTTTAAAGAGGGTGCAACCCGAACCCCGTCCATCTTTTTTTCCTTTTTTTACAAAGAAAGGGGAAAGGGCTTTTTAAAAAGTGAGGGCCTCTGCCTAAAAAAAAAAAAAGAAAAGGACCCTCTCTTTTTTTGGTGAGGGCCCATAATATTTAAGAGGCCCGAGCTCCGCTCGGGTAAAAACCCTTTTTTTAAAGTATAAGCTTCCTTTTTTTTTAAATGCTTTTTCATGGCCTTATGCAAAAGCAGCGCTTTTAGGCCCTTTACGAAGGCTTTTTTCTAAGCTCTTTACGAAATCCTCTTTTTTGAAACTCACTCTCTAAGCAAAAAAAGAACATTTCTGGGGGTTTTAGTTTCTCTCTATAAGGTTCAAATCTTGGTTTAAGCTTTTTTAGTTAAAGCTTTTTTAGTTAAAGCTTTTTCTTTTTCAAAAGGCCCAACAAAAGAAAAAAGGACTTTCTCTTTAAAAAGAAGAAGGCAGGGTTTTTTAAAAAGCGTTGCACCTCTTTTCTTCTTTTAAAGTTGCACCTCTTTTCTTTTTTTTTAAATGGGTCTTTCTTTTTTTGGCAGGGCCCCTTTAAAAAAAGAATTTAAGAGACCTTATTTCTCTGTAAAAAAAAAGAAAACGTAGCGAGGGCTTTTTAAAGAAATAATTAAGAGGCCCTTTTTCAAAAACCCTCCTTTTTAATTAGAAAGGAACCCATAAAATTTAAGAGGCCTTTTTAAAGAAAAAGAGCTCCGCCCAAAAAAAAGGGCCCGAACCCAAAAAATTTTAAGGTTCGGGTTGCACCCGAGCAGAGCTCGGGCAAAAGCCCTTTTCTTTTTTGGACGGGGTTCGGGTTGCACCCTTTCCCCTTTTTTTTGTAAAAAAAGAAAAAAAAGAAAAAAAAGATGGCGGGGCCCAAAATAGATAAAAGGCCTGAACCAAAAAAATTTTAAGGTTCAGGTTCGGGTTACACCCGAGCAGAGCTCGGGCAAAAGCCCTTTCCCCTTTCTTTGTAAAAAAAGGAAAAAAAGATGGCGGGGTTCGGGTTACTCCCCCTTCAAAAAAAAGGATTTTTGAGAGCCCTTTCTTTTTCTTGGCGGAGTTCGTGCCTCGTAAATATTTCTTTAAAAAGCCTTGCCTAAAAAAAGAAAAAAACCTTCTGCGTAAAAAAAAAGAAAAAGGCCCAGAAAAGAAAAGTGTTCGGGTTACACCTTTTTCTTTCTGGCTTCCTCGTTTTCTAGTTTGTTGGGGAAGGGTTGTACTCTTTTTTATGAGAAGCATTAAGAGATTTTTTGAAATTCCTTTTAAAAAAAGAATCTCAGTACGAAAAACAGGGACCCTTTATGTATCTTATCAAAAAGAAATGAAAAAGAAGAGCAAATTTCATCAAAAAGTTTTTGTGTTTTTTTATTCTACACTCTTCTTTTTCGTTTTGAGAAAAAGAATTAAATTAGGTAATAATTTTTCATAAAGAACTGCAAAAGAATTAGCGTCGCATAAACTTAATTGGGAAAGTATTTGACGATCTAGAGCAATGTTGCATGTTTTTAATGCATGAATAAATTCATTATAACTTAAACCATTATTTCGAACAGCAGCGTTTAAGCGAGAAATCCATAGCCTTCTAAAATCACGTTTTTTTTGGCGACGATTTTGATAAGCTGATCTTAAAGCTTTCATATAACGTTGGTTAGCTGTTCTAAATAAAACTGATGCTGCACCACGAAAACCTGATGTAATACTTAAAATTTTTTTGCGTCTTTTACGCGCAACAATACCTCTTTGAACTCGAGTCATAAATTTTTCTCTTTTCATTTTTTGGTGAGTGGGTACTTTTCAGTAATTTTTTTGAAATTCCCAGCAAAATCTTTTCTAAAAAAAAGAGGAGGGCCCTTCTTCCTAAAAAAGAAGAAGGCGAGGTTTTGAAAAAAGGGCTACACCCTTCAAACTCGAAAACGACTTTTTGGCTTCCTGGTTTTCGAGTTTGTTCGGGAAGGGTTACACCCCTTTTCTTCCTCTTCTTCTTAAAAAAGGAAAAGGGGGTCTTTCTTTTTTGGCCTAGAAAAGAGCAGGCAATTCTACAATTAGAGGATTCTTCAGACCTTTTTCTTTCAAAAGGGGACCCTTCCTGCTTTTTTGTTTAAAAAAGCATTTTAAATGAAAAAGAACTAAAAAAGGAAGAATAAAAAAGAGAAACAACTCTAAAATGAGTCATCTATTTACTTCTGAAAAAAGCTAAAGGTGCTAAAGCAATTACTTTTGTCTAGCCACAAAACCAAAGTTTTTATTAATGAAATGTTAATTGTGCAAAGCTTGTGTTTGCGTTCAAATCCTTTTTTTCTGGCCCAGCAAAAGAAAAAAAAGGACTTCTCTTGCGCAAAAAAACAAAAAGCTCCGCTAGGGTCAAAAACCAGCTTTTTTGACAAAAAAAAACTCTTTTTTTTTCATAAAAAAAGTCCTTTTCCCCTTTCTTTGTAAAAAAAGGAAAAAAGAAGAAGGTTTCCTCGTTTTCTAATTTTTTGGGGAAGGGTTACACCCTTTTTAAAAAGCAGAGCTCGGGCAAAAGCCCTTTTTCTGTAAAAAAAGAAAAGGACGGGGCCTTTAAAAATTTTTGGCCTGAACCTTAAAATTTTTTTTGTTCAGGTTTTTAAAAAAGGGTTACACCCTTTTTCTTTTGAAGAAGTTTTTTTGCTTTAAAAAAAGCCTTTTTAGAATTCTAAAAAAGAAAACACCTTAATTTGCCTTTTTAGAAAAGAGTTCGAAGAGGTGTGCAACCCGAACTTTCTTCTTAAAAAAAAGAAGAAAGGCGGAGCTTTTTATAAAGGGCCTCTTCAAGAAAAAAAAGAATTTTTCGGGTTTTTTCCCCTTTCTTTGTATAAAAAGGAAAAAACCCGAAAGGCGGAGCTTTTTATAAAGGGCCTCTTCAAGAAAAAAAGGAATTGTTTGGGCCCTGTTTTTGAAAAAGGGTTCCACCCTTTTTCAAAACCCCGTCCTTCTTTTTTTACAGAAAAAAGGTGTCACCCTTTTTCAAAACCCCGTCCATTTTCTTTTTTTGGAAGAGAAATGGTGTAACCCGAACTCCGTTTTTGAAAAAAGGCTTTTTTATTTCAAAAAGTTTTTTCTAAGTAAGAAAAAGTTCTTCTCTTCAAAAAATGAAAAAAGAAGAAGAGGGCATCTATATTACCCATAATGAAATTTTTTTTACGCAAACTGAAAAGAAGAGCACAGAGGCTTATTTAACCGTGTTTTTTCAAAAAGACCAGGAAAAAAAGTCCAGGCCTCTTCCCTTTTTTTTGGCCGTTTTCTGCAAAAAAAAGATGAAGGGCGGAGCTTTCTTTTTTTTAGATTCGTTTTCAACAAAGAAGGCCATTTTTGTTTTTAAAAAACAGCATCTTATCTATTATCTAATTTCTGAAAAATGAGAGCTTTTTGAAAAAAGCTATTCAAAAAGGAGAGAGAGGGGTTCGAACCCTCGGTAGGGAAATGACGCCCTACAACCGATTAGCAATCAGTCGCTTTCGACCACTCAGCCACCTCTCCGAATCATTAATTTCTCTTCCTTCATTTTATTCAAACTTTTCTTTTTTGAAAAAGAGATGCTTTCTGTTTTTCTTTTGTGCAAGAGAAGGCCTTTTCTCTTTTGTTGGCTTTTTAAAAAAGGGCTCTTCTTTTACGTAAAAACCAGGTGTTTTCTAGTTTGTTGGGCTAGTCCAAAATTTTTCAGATTTTAAAGAAAGAATTTTAGAAAATATTATGTATAAAAAAGCCTTTTTTTTGAGTGGTAGCTACTTCTTAAAAAGATTTTTTAGTTAAGCAGATAAGGTAAGAATATTGGTTTCTAAGATTGCTGACCTTATTTCAAAAAGAATGGGGGGAATAATGGAAGGGACTTTACTTCTTGACGAAGGCTTTCCCCCTACTTTTCTAAAAGAAAAACTTTGAAAAGGCGAAACACTTCTAATTCTATCAGTTTCAAAAAAGAAATTCAATAATAAAAGAAATTTCTTTTTTGTTTTCTAACAAGAGAAAAGGACTGATTTAGAGTGAGAATTTTCTAAATTCTAAAAAAAGTTTTTTTTCTTGGTACATATAAGAAAAAGAAAACAAGTTTTTTACTGTAGGTTTTTCTAAACAATTGGTATAAGCCCTTTTTAAAAGAGAATCTCAAAAGAAAAACCCGAAGGGTTTTTAGATTTTTCTTTTGAAAAGCTTTGAAACTTCATTTAAAAAGAAAAAACCAAAATTTTAAAGACTAATCCTTTTTTGACTAATAGGCCCAACCGGATTCGAACCGATGACATACTGCTTGTAAGGCAGTCACTCTACCGACTGAGTTATGGGCCTAATAATCACTATTTTATCTTTTTTTTTCTAAATTGTCCACATTCAAAAAAAATGAAAAATGAAAAAACTATTTGTGTATACAAAAAATTCAAAACTTTGACTCGAGAGGCTTTTTATATGATAACTAGCCCTTTTTTTATTTAAATAACAAAAGGAAGGCCAAGGCCCTTATTAAAATTCAAAAGCTCCGCCCTTCTTTTTACAGATAAAGGGCCCCTGCCTAAAAAAAAGAAAAGGGTGTAACCCGAACCTGAACCCAAAAAATTTTAAGGTTCAGGCCTTTTATCTATTTTGGGCCCCGTTTTTGAAAAAGGGCACCTTTTTTGAAAAAAACTCGCTCCTCTCTCTTTTAAAAGGAAGCAAATATTAGCCTTTCCTCTTTTTTTAAAGAAGTGGGCCAATGCCCTTATTAAATTCAAAAGCGGAGCTTTTTAAGAACGGCCCAAAATATTTAAGAGGCCTTTTTAAAGAGCTACGTGAGGGTTTTTAGATAAAACCATTTCTGCTTTTTTCTTTAGAAAAAAGCTTTTTAAGAAAGAATCTTTTTTAAGTTCAAAGAAAAAATCTTTTTTTAGGGTATTCTGACTTTTTCTCAAAAAAGTGCTTTAGAAGCTAAATTTATATTTTTCTGAAAGTTTTTTTATTTCTCATGACAGATTTTCTATTTTTCTCAAAAAAGTGCCCTTTTTCAAAAACGGGGCCCAAAAAAGAGAAAAGGCCTGAACCTTAAAATTTTTTGGGTTCAGGTTCGGGTTACACCCTTTTTCTTTTTAAAAGAGGGCTTTTTAAAAGGTTGCAATCCTCTTTCTTTTAAAAGGAAAAGAATTTTAGCCCTTCTTTAAACAGAGGGGGCCTCTTTTTGAAAGAAGAGGGCCTTTCAAATTATGAGGTCTTTTTTAAAGAGCTTCGCCCAAAAAAAAAGAGGGCCCGAACCCAAAAAATTTGAAGGTTCGGGTTACACCCTTTTCTTTTTTGCGGGGCCCAAAAGAGATAAAAGGCCTGAACCTTCAAATTTTTTGGGTTCAGGTGTTTTCAAAGGGTTGCACCCCTGCCTTTTTAAAGAGCTACCTGAGGGTTTTTAGAGAGTTTGATAAGAAAAGAGAAAATCTCTTTTTTCTTCAAAACATGTGGGAGAAACCAAAACCCTCAGAAAAGGCTTTTTTTTGCGTCCAGAGCGAGTTTTTTGAAAAACAGCAGGATTGTAACCTTTTCTCAAAAAAGTCGCTCTGGAAGCAAATTTGAGCCCTTTCTGAGGGTTTTTATCAAAACAACCCTTTTTAAAAACGTAGCTCTTTAAAAAAGCAGGGGCCCGAACTCCGTTTTTTTAAAAAGGGCAGGGGCCCTCACCCTATAATTTTTTGGTTCTTTAAAAAGCAGAAGCCCTCATTTGCTTTTTTCTAAATAAAAAACTTTTTTTAGTCCCATTTTTTCCCTTTTTTAAGAAGAAGAGGAAGAAAAGGGGACGTTTTTAAAAGAACAAGTCCTTTTTTAATAGAATCTCTCTTTTTATAAAAATGGCCCGAACGGGGCCTTAGCCTGAACCTTAAAATTTTTTGGGTTCAGGTTCGGGTTACACCGTTTATCTTTTTTTAGCGGGGGTGTTTTCCTTTTAAAAGAGGGCTTTTTAAAAGGTTGCACTCCTCTCTCTTTTAAAAGAAAGCCAAATTTTAGTCCTTTCTGAGGTCCCCTTTTCTTCTTTTAAAAAGGGGACTTATGATAGATTCTCTCTTTTTCTAAAAAAAGAGCCCTTTTTCAAAAATCAAAAATCAAAAATCAAAAATTCAAAATCAAAAACGGGGTGTTTTCCTTTTAAAAGAGGGCTTTTTAAAAGGGTGCACCCTTTTAAAAAAACGTGGTTCGGGTTGCACGCCTCTTTCTTTTAAAAGGAAGCAAATTTGAGCCCTTCCATTTTTGAAGAAGGGAGGGCCATTTTTGAAGAAGGGAGGGCCATTTTTGAAAAAGGGAGGGCCATTTTTGAAGAAGGGAGGGCCATTTTTAAAAAAGGGAGGGCCCTTTTTTAAGAAGGGAGGGCCATTTTTTTATAAGAAGCGGGCGCAGCCTTTTTAAAAAACGGAGTTCCGGTTTTTAGATAAAACCTTCTATGCTTTTTTCTAAAAAACTTTTTTAAGAAAGAATCTTCTTTTTAAAAGAAAAAATGTTTGTATTTAAAATATTGCAACTTTTTCTTTTAAAGAGCCTTTTTTCTTCAAAACATGGGGGAGAAACCAAAACGTTCAGAAATGGCTTTTTTTTGCTTCCAGAGCGAGTTTTTTGAAAAACAGCAGTATTATGACCTTTTCTCAAAAAAAATCGTTCTGGAAGCAAATTTGAGCCCTTTCTGAGGGTTTTTAGATCAGAGCTTATTTCTTTTTTTTGAAATAAGAAGGAATTTTTTTCTTATTTTTGACTTTCTAAGTAAAAAAGTAGAAAGATTAGAAAAGGATTTCTGCTAATAAAAAAGGCAAAACAGGAAAAAACCACTGTAGCACCCCACTTAGAGAAAGAAAGTCCTTTTTTGAAGAAGAAAAGGGGTCAGATTTTCCTCTTAAAAAAAAAGCTTTTTCTCTTTTTTAGAAACTAAAATACTTTTTCCTCTTCTATTTAAAAAAGTGTAACAAGGCGGAGCACAGATGAAAGAGGAACCATTTACTTGTTCAAAAAAGAGCCTTTTCTTTAATAAGAAGAAGGTGCAGAAAAAAATGGCCCTAAAAATTGAAGAGGCCCTTTTTCAAAAACGGGGCCCGAAATATTTAAAAGGCCTGAACCTTAAAATTTTTTGGGTTCAGGTGTTTTCTTTTTAAATAGGGCTTTTTAAAAGGTTGCACCCTTTTTCTTTAAAAAGAAGAAGGCGGGGCTTTTTAAAGAAATATTTAAAAGGCCTGAATTCTATTTTTTAAAAAGGTGTTTTCCTTTTAAAAGAGGGCTTTTGAAAAGGTTGCACCCTTTATCTTTTTTGGCGGGGTTGCACCCTTTATAAAAAGCTCTGCCTTCTTCTTTTTTGTACATAAAAAGGTTCGGGTTACACAATTTTTTAAGAAGGGGGACGCAGCCTGCCCTCTTTTTTTTAAAATGAAAAAAACCCCGTTCGGGTTTTTAGATAAAAATTTTTTCTGTTTCAAAAAAAAGACTTGTAAAAAAGTCTTTTTTTGAAAAAACTTTTCTTATTTTTGCGATTTCCTCTCTTCTAATTCAAAAAAGAAAACCTTTTTTTTCTCTTTTTTTTGATAACTAGTTAGTTATCATGTAAAAAAGACTCTGTAGTCTTCCCTCTTTTTGAGAGAAATTGGGAAAGGTAAAAAGAAAGAATATCAGGCGGAGCATAGGCCTCATCTATTTTATGAACTCTTCTTATTTGCGGAGCTTTCCGTTTTTTCTTTTGCTGGGTTCAAAAAAAAAAGAGAGAAAAAAACCCCGTTCCGGTTTTTACCCTCACATAGCTCTCTAAAAAGGCAGGGGCCTTTTGTAAAAAACAGAGCCCTTCTTTTTTACAGAAAAGGGCCTATATAATTAAGAGGCCTTTTTAAAAAGCTCCTTTTCAAAGAAAAAAGGAGGGCCCCTGCCTTTTTAGAGAGCTATGTGAGGGTTTTTGAAAAAGGGCGCAGCTTTTAAAAAGCCCTCTTTTTTTTGAAATGAAAAAAAAACTCCGTTCCGGTTTTTACCCTTCTTTTAATAAAGAGCCCATAAAAATTCAGAGGCCTTTTTAAAGAAAAAGAGCTCCGCTTTTTAAAGAGGGCCTATAAAATGAAGAGGCCTGAGCGGAGCTCAGGTTCGCGCAGGGGCCCTCGCTTTTAAAAAAGCCCTTCTTTTTCACAGACGAAAGGCCTTTTAGATTTTTTGGGCCGGAACCCTGTTCCAGTTTCTACCCTCCTTTTAATATTAATAAAGAGCCCATAAAAATTCAGAGGCCTTTTTAAAGAAAAAGAGCTCCGCTTTTTAAAGAGGGCCTATAAAATGAAGAGGTCTGAGCTCCGCTTTTTAAAGAGGGCCTATAAAATGAAGAGGTCTGAGCTCCGCTTTTTAAAGAGGGCCTATAAAATGAAGAGGCCTGAGCGGAGCTCAGGTTCGGGCAAAAGCCCTCGCTCCGCTTTTTAAAAAGGGCAAAAGCCCTCTTCTTTTAAAAAGAAAAGAGCCCATAAAATTTAAGAGGCCTTTTTAAAGAGCTCAGCTCGGGTTCGGACAGGGGCCCATAATCTTTTTGGGCGGAGCTTTTTAATAAGGGCATTGGCTTCTCTTTTTTCTTTTTAAAGAAAAGAGGAAAAGAAAAAAAGTTTGGCATGAGTGGAGGAAGAAAAGAGCTCTGGCCTTTTTTATTTTGCACAAGAGAAGGCCTTTTATCATTTGCTGCGCTCCCCTTTTTTCCTTAGAAAGGGCCTCTTAAAAATTTTGAGCCGGAACCAAAAAAATTATAAGGTTCCGGTTATTACGCAAGCGAAGAGCGGAGCTCTTCTTCTTTTTTCCTTTTTTTACAAAGAAAAAGAAAAGGGCCCTCAAATTGAAGAGGCTTTTTTTCTTTAAAAAAAAGAAGGCGGCGTTTTTGAAAAAGGGTGCAACCCGTTTTCATTTTTGGGCGGAGCTTTTTATAAAGGGTGTAACCCGAACCCCGCAAAAAAAGAAAAGGGTGTAACCCGAACCTTAAAATTTTTTGGGTTCGGGCCCTCTTTTTTTGAAAGAAGAGACCCTTTATAAAAAGCTCCGCCCTTTTTTTTTCACAGAATAAGGGCCCTTAAAATTGAAGAGGCCCTTTTTAAAAAACAGGGTTCGGGTTACACCCTCTTTAAAAAACAGAGCTCGGGCAAAAGCCCTTTCTCTTTTTTGGACGGGGTTCGGGTTGCACCCTTTTCTTTTCCAAAAAAAGAAGAGGACGGGGTTTTTTCTTTTTAAAATAGGGTGGGGTTGCACCCTTTTCTTTTTTGGACGGGGCCCGAAATATTAAAAAGGCCTGAACTTTCAAATTTTTTGGGTTTAGGCCCCTGCCCTTTTTAAAAAACGGAGTTCGGGTTTTTTCTTTTTAAAATAGGGCTTTTGAAAAGGTTGCACCCTCTTTAAAAAGCAGAGCTCGGGCAAAAGCCCTTTTCTTTCAAAAAAAAAGGACAGGGCTTTTTAAAGAACTATTTAAAAGGCCTGAACCTTCAAATTTTTTGGGTTCAGGCCGGAAAAATTTAAGAGGCCCGAACTCGGTTTTTAAAAAGGGCCCCTGCTTTTTAAAGAACTCCTTCTCTTATTAAAAGGAGGGCCCCTGCTTTTTAAAGAACTACGTGAGGGTTTTTTCATTTAAAAAAGAGGGCTTTTTAAAAGGTTGCACCCTTTCTAAAAAGCTTCGCTCGAGTTCAGGTTAGAACGGTCTATTTAAAGAAAAAAAGAGCTCCACCCTTTTTTTTCTTTCTTTTTCTTTTTCTTTTTCTTTTTCTGTTTTTCTATTAGTATAGGTACTGTTCAAAAACCCAGTGCCTGCAGGAATAATATTTCCAATAATAATATTTTCTTTTAACCCATTTAAAAAATCAATTTTTCTTTCAAAAGCAGCGTTTTTCAAAACACGTGTGGTGTATTGAAAACTAGCAGCAGATAAGAAACTGTCTACTTGTAAGGATGCTTTACTAATCCCTAATAAAAGAGGCTCATATCGAATTTTTTGACGTTTAGGCTTTTTTGAATTCCAGCTTTCTACTTGCAGTAAAGAAAGCTGTTCACCACGGAAAAAATTCGAAGTCCCAGGATGAATTATTTGCACACAATTGGTCATTTGTTTCACAATAACTTCGATGTGTTTATCAGAAACACTTACACCTTGTGAACGATAAACACGTTGAATTGAGTTAGCTAAAACAGTAGACACAATTTTTATTGCTTTACGAACAGCAATTTTTATTGGAAGTTTTTGTTTGTAATTATGATAAAGAATTTTTAACAAATTAGGTAAACTATCTTCTTCTTTTTCACCTGCAAAAGATAAACGTGCTTCAAAAAGTTGTTCAATTTTAGGAATACCTTGTACAATATCACCAGTTTTCTTTTTAGAATAGGGTAAACTTAAAACAGGCACATTTTGAGAAACGAATTCTCCATTCTGTGCATGAAAAACACATTTTGGTGAGAAAAAAAGAGGTTGAGCTTTTCGAATTGTGATTTTTGTCCTATTCATATGAATGAGACGGCCTGACTCTGATGCAATACCTACTGACACAGGGGCAAAGTGAAGTGATTTTGAAAGATCTTTTTTCTTGTTCTTTTTCTTTTTAGATTTCTTAGAAAAAGAAAGAGTTTGATTAATTCGAATGGAATCACCTTTAAAGAAAAACTGACCAATATGAAACACACCAGAAGCTTTCTTTTCTGTTTTTTGCAGACTTGTCTTATTTTGAATTAAGAGAGAAGCCGCTCGTCTTTTAGATTGGTTTTTTTTGAAATTAGATGGTTCATCTTTTTTCAAAAGGGGAGGAGATAATGGAAGAACAAAACTTAACAAATCAGAACGAGTCAAAATTAAATGACGTCTTTTTTTATAAAATGAAAACAAAGTTCTTTTTTCATGACTTACAACTTCCCCAGTACAAGGGCTTAAAAAATGAGTGAAAACAAAAGGTTTATTCTCATTAATAACATTTTTCTCATTGACCTTGAAATGAGCTTCAAGAAGCAATGCTTTATTAGCTTTCTTATCTAAATAAGGTAAGATGTTCTTGTTTTTGAAAAAAGACCCTGATTTTTCTTCTCTTTTTAAAGAAAAATTTGAGGAAGGTTGCTGTTTTTTGAAAGAAGAATCAAAGTCTTCCCTTAATTTGAAATTGAAAATATCTAAATTTTCTTTCTTTGAAAATTTCTTTTGTTTTTTCAAAAAAGGAAAACCTGTACCAAACACGAGATTTTGAGTTAAACTCCAATTGAAACATGGTTGACTAAAGAAAGAAGACCAAAAAGAACTTGATAAAAAAAATTTTCTTTTACCACTCGTTCTTTTTGCATTAAGAGAGAGAAGAGAAGCTGATGCATTTTCGAAAACTTTTTTTGATTTATTAGCACTCTTGTTTTTTGTTTTTAAAAGAAAAAACAAAAGATTGTCTGAAAGAAGTGCTTTCTTCGAAATGGAAGATGATGTTAAATGATCTAAATTTTTCTTTTGCTTGTCATTAAAGCAGCTTCTCGAAGTTAGAAAAGGCCAATTTAAATTTCGATAGTTGCTAAAATCTTCTTTTTTCTTTAAAGAAAAATTTTTTGTATTTATTCTGCTGGTTTTAGAGTTCAGATCACCCAATCTTGGTTGTGCTTTCTCTTTTGTGACAAAAGAGAAAGGAAATCTTCTTTTTTCTAAATTTCTTTTCTCATTTAGAGTCGAAGAAAAAGAAAGAAATATTTCCATTAAATTTTGTTTTTTAAAACAAAAAAGGGGTGTATCTGACAAATCTTTTTCTTTATTAAGAGAAAAAGTGCTTTTCGAATCTAAAACGTTGCTTTTTAGTTTCAAAGAGGAAGAATCTTTTTTTGGACTCTTTCTTTGCTTAGGAGGATTTTTTTCCCAATTTTCAGTATTTTCAGTCTTTTCACTCTTTTTTTCTATTAGAAAGCTTTCTTTTTCATAAAATTCCTTAAGAAGTCTTTTTTTTGATAGAAAAGAATCGATTTTAGAATTTGATTTTATTTCAAAATCATTATTAGGGAATTTTGAGACTAATTTTAATGTTCGAGATTGTTTATTCAAAGAATCAGATAAATAACTTTTTTGCAATAAAAAACTATTGTTTAATTGCTGAATTTTTTTCGTTAATTTTTGTAAAATGCTTTTTTTACATTTTTGAGAGTCTAGTGAAGGGTATTCATGAACTTTACGAATTAATAAAAAAATTTTTTTCTTCTTCCCCGAGCTTTTTTGTTTTTCTAATTTCGAAGTCATTTTTCCTTTTTTGAATTTTGTATTAGTCTCTTTTTTATCAAAGAAGAGAGAAGGACTAAAACGCGATTGACCATTAGAAATCCATTTTATTTTTGTTCGAGTCTTTTTAATGAATTTTTTTTCTTTAATAAGAGAAGGAAGGTTTAAATTCTTTTCTTTTTTGCCAATCATAGAAGGAAGGTTTAAATTCTTTTCTTTTTTGCCAATCAGAGAAGGAAGTGAAACACCTTTATTTTCATCTTCGTTTACAAAATTTTCACCTAGTGAAAGTGAAAGGGCTTTTTGTTCACTTTTGTTTAAAAAACTTTCACGAAATGAAAGAGTTCTTTTTCTACTTTCGTTTAAAAAATTTTCACTTTGAATTCCAGTATTTAAATTTTCCAAAAACAAAGTTTCTTTAAAATCGTGTCTTTTTATAAAAAGAGAAAATTTTTGAGGAGCCACTTTTTTCTTTTTTGCAAAAAATCGTTTTTTTGAAAGAGATTTTTGCTTTTTAAAACGAGAGGCTAAATTACCAACAATACACTCTACATAAACCCTTTGTTGGTCAAAAAAAATTTTTTCGACCATTTTTTCGCCTGGCAACACTTGTTTTTTATGAAAAAAAAGAGATTTTTTCAAACTCAACCAAAAATTTTTCAGAGCAAATTTTCTTATCTTCTTTTTTGAACTAGAGCTTATTAAAACTTTCTTTTTCTTTTTGTCATTTTGCACTTTTAGTGCTTTTCCTTTTGAAACTTTCTTTTCCTTTTTGTCATTTTGCACTTTTAGTGCTTTTCCTTTTAAAACTTTCTTTTCCTTTTTGTCCTTTAAAAAAAGGGCTTTTTGTACTTTTCCTTTCTTCTTTTGTTTTCTATTCTTCTTTTCTTTTTCATTTTGAGATAAACCAGCTAAAAACTGGTTTTTTCCTTTATTTGAAAGAATTGAATTTTTCTTTTTTAAAATTTTTTTTTCTTTTATTAAAGAGGTTTCGTTTATTGGACAATAAATCCAACCTGGTTTGACTAAAAGCACACCTTTTCGAATTCTAATTTCTTTTTTGATATTTTCAGCTTTTTGAATAAAAAGAGAAACGTCTTTTTCCTTTTTCTTATTTGAGAGCTTTTGCTCTTTCTTAAAAGAAGACGTTTTTCCACTTTTTTGTTTTTGAAAGTCTAAAGACTCTTTTTTCTTTGTTTTCTTTTTTTGTTTTTGATTTAAAGAAATCCCATTTCTTTTCTTCGAAGAAAAGAAATCACGAACTTTCTCTTTTTTTAGGACTAAATTAGAATTTGAAAAATTTGAAAAAGAGGACTCATTTCTAAAATTAAAAAATATTCTTTGTACTTTTCTGTGAAACTTGGGACCCATTTTAGTTAAAATGCGAAGCATTGATGAGTTGTTCCTACTGTTCTTTTTTTGGGCGAAGTTTGGACCTCTGAAATTTCTTGGGGTTTTCTTTTTTTGTTTTTCTATGCTTAATGGGGAAGATGCAAAAAAGTTCTCATTTTCTGATTTGAAAAGGTGCGAAGAAAGTTTCTTTTTTACTGTTTCTTTTCCTGTTCTTTTTTGAAGAGCTTCCAAAGCTTTAAACTGGTTTTGACGAACAAATGTTTGAAGGTTTAAGAAATTTTTTAATGATACTAAACTCTCTTTTTTCGCTTTTCTTAAAAAAGGGTGGGATTGAAAAAGAAAAGAAAAAATCTTCTTTTTGTCAAAACCTCTTTTATCATTCTTTAAAAGAGAACCATCGCGAAAGAAAACAGGTGCTGAATTCATATTGGTGCGTGAAAAAGGACTTTCCTTTCTAAAGAAAAGAGGACTTTTTCTTTCTTTTTTCTTTTCTTCGCCATTTGTAAGAGAAGAAAAGTGGTGAAAAGCCGAATTTTCATAAAAAAGTCTTTTTTTCTTTTGAAAAGAAACCTGCTTATTTAAGAGTTTTTGTTTTTTGAATTTACCTGAGACTTTTTTTTCTAAGAATGAAGAACGAGTAAGAAAAAAGAAAGGATTCTCATTCCCTATTGAAACAGAAAGTGGTTTTTTGACTTTTTTGAAACTTTGTTTCAAAAAGAAAGAAAGAGAAAGAGAAATCGGTTTCCAAAGTGAAAAATTTTTTTTTCTAATTTTTTGTAAAATTTCTTTGAATTTTAAGAGTAAAGAGCCCTTATGAAGAAGAAAAGAGGCCTTTTTCTTTTTTTGAACAGAGCTCGGGTTTTTCTTTAAATTTTCTTTTTCTTTTTTTTCTAAAAAAATATTCTTTTTTGATTTTTTTTCATGCCCTTTTCTTTTTTCTTTTTTTATGCCATTTTTTTCGATTTTACTGCTTTTTTCCTTAGAAAAGGTTTGAAAAGCTAGTTTTTTTGAAGTTTTTGGTTTTTTAACCTTTTTTTGTTTCAAAAACTCTTTTTTAAGAAAAAGTCGAATATGCCCTGCTTTAAATGAATCTCTAATAGAAGAAACGTTTCCTCTCTTGTTTTTATAGAATAAGTCAATTTTTGATTCATTTTTATAAAAGAAGAAAGTGGGTCCTTTTTTAGAAGAAAAATTTTCCCTATTCTTTTTTTCTGAATTTTCTAAATTATAAATTTCCTGTGGAGTCCAAAAAAGACGTTTTCTAGAAACTCTTTCTTCTTTTCTAATGCAAAAAGGTGTATTCTTTTCTCTAAAAAAAGAAAAATTTTCATTAAGCAAAGTTCCTGAAGAAAAGCCTGTTTTCTCTGAAGAAAAATCAGCCTTTTTTTTGCCCGAAGAATTGAAAAGTCTCATTCTCTTTTTTGTGAAATTAGAATCAAACGTTTTTTCTTCCTCTAAAAAAGAATATTTGAAGCCATTTTGTTCAGGAAAAAACTTTGAAAATTGTTTTTTTTGAGAATTTAGAAATTCTTTTTCCCTTAATGAAGCTTGACGCACATTAAACGTTTCTTGACTTATTAAACCACCTTTTGCAGTTTGATATTTTGAAGTAAACCATTGTAAAAGAAGAGAGTTTTGCGAGAAAAAATTTTCTTTATTAGCTTTCTTTTCTGAAAGGGAAACAGGAGCAAAAAAAACGTCTTTTCTATTTAAAGTTTCTAATGAAGAGAATTTCGCAGTTTTTCTCTTTTGAAAAGCAGTGTGGTTCGTTAAATCTAAAAATTGTGCTTTTATCTCTTTCTTTTTGTTTTCTTTCTTTTTTCTCAAAAATCGCCAGATGAAAAAATTTGTTTTTTGACCTTTTTTTGCAGAAGTTGAAGGAGAAACTGAGAAAATGTAACCTAACCCTTTGTAAAAAATATGATTGATTGGTAAATAAAGAATTGGTTTATCAAAGCGAACTACGTTTTCGAGTGAATTCTTTCTCTCTTTTTTTTGATTTTTGAAATTGAAAATGGGAGCAGAAAGTTTGAAAGCACTAGCGTTTGTTCTTAAGAAAATACCTTTTGATTCTTCTCTTTTTGAAGATGCTGAAGGTTTTGTTAAAATTTTCTCTTCCTGTTTTTGAAGAAAAGCTTTCTTTTTTTGACGCCAGGATTTTATTGATTGAACCATTTCTGGGCCAAATTTCTGTTTTTTTACAAGACTTTCTTTTTTGACTTCAGATGACTCTCTCTCTTGTTTAGAAAACAACTTTTGAACAAGCAGAGGATTTTTCTTTTTAAGAAAATCTTCTGAAACGAAAGGGGAAAAAGAGGTTTTTTTGAATTCTGAAAGGGGCTGAACAAACGTTTTAGTGTTTTTTGGGAGAGACAAGAGGTTTTTTTGAAATTTCATGTTAAACATTTTCTTCTCTCTGAAATCTTGAGAAGAGAGAGAAGACTCTTTTCTTTGTAAAAAAGAAAGTTTTTCTGGTTTATCTAAAGAAACATTTGAAAGATAAGCATTCGTATGAAGCATCCATTGTGTTTGACTAACACTACAATTTTCATTTAAAAAATCACCTGTTTCTGGAAAGAAATTTGAGTCGAAAGGTAATGTCACTATTTGACCTGAAAGAATTGAAATGGAACCCCAGTTGAGTGATTGGTTGACCAAATCTATGGGTGGAAGGGTTGTTTCTGAGAAATCAACGTCAGCATAACAAACTTCACCTTCGATTTTTGATTTCACTAGGTATTCCCCTACAGAAAGATTTGAGTCAGAAAACCCCATTTGCAACCCTAGTCTTGCTACTAGCTCACCTTTTATGACTTTTTGTTTGTTTCTAACGTATAAAAGGGATGATTCTGGAATTTTATAGCGAACAGTTTTTTCCTCTTTTGATTGCAATAAAGCAGAACTTTTCTCTCTTAATGATGAAATAAGGCCAGAGGGGATTTGTCGAAGGATTAATTCACCTTTTCCTTTTGTTAAAAAAACGATTTTACCTTGTGAATCACGAACCATTGAACCTGGAACTGGTGCTGTAAATTCGATTTTTCCATCAAAAGAAGCTGTGATTTGTTCTATATCTTCACCTGAAAAAACACCACCTGTGTGAAATGTTCTCATTGTTAGTTGCGTTCCTGGTTCCCCGATTGATTGTGCTGCTAAAATTCCGACTGCTTCACCTACTGAAACTAATTGGCCGTCTGAAAGACTCCAACCATAGCATAATTTACAAATTTTCTTTTTTAAGATGCAACCTAAAGGCGAACGAACGTAAACACGGTCTCTTATTTCAGCTATTTTTGTAGCTAATTCTTCGTTAATTTCTGTATTGCGAGAAAAAAGTTTAATATTTTTTTTTTCTAAAATTTTTGATTGAGTTTCATAAAATGAATTTTCTTCTTTTTCTCTTTCACCTTTTTTTTCGGATGAAATTGGTGAATTTGAGAATATATCAGCTGCTAAAACGCGTCCTAGTAAACGCTGGTTTAGTGGAAACAGTTTTTTATTACCACTTTTCATTTCCATTAAAAGAAGGCCTTTTTGAGTCCCGCAATCAAAATTTGAGACTACAACTTGATGCGCCACATCAACTAAGCGTCGTGTTAAATAACCAGCATCAGCTGTGCGTAAAGCTGTATCTACCACACCTTTTCTTGCTCCGTAACATGAAATAACGTATTCTGTTAAAGTTAAACCTTCTCGAAAGTTACTTCGAATAGGGTAATCTAAAATTTGGCCTTGAGGATCTGACATTAATCCTCGCATACCTACTAGTTGACGTACTTGCGAAACGTTTCCACGAGCTCCTGAAAAAGCCATCATATAAACAGGATTTAACACATCCGTTTCTTTGAAATGGTTAATCATTTCTTCTTTCAAAAGTTCACTGGTATTATGCCATGTTTCTAAAACGTTTTGAAAACGTTCTAAATTTGTGATTTGACCTTTTTCATATTGAAGGGCTGTTGTTTTTTGGTCGAGTTCTGCTGATGATAAAAGCTTTGCTTTTGTTGGTGGAATTTTTAAATCATCAATACTTATTGAAATTCCAGCTTTTGTTGCATAACCAAATCCAAGGCTTTTCAATTCTGCAAGTAAATTTACTGTACGTCTTTGACCATAATGACGAAAACACCAAAAAATGTAACTTTTTAAACGCCCTTTATCAAAACTACAATTTAAAAAAAGAGGTGCTTCCTTTTCAAATTTTGAACTTGAACTCGAATCTGATTTTGAAGGAGAACTTTGTGTTTTTGACTGTTGTTTCGAAGTTTTTTTCTGTTTTTTTGAGAAGAAAGTCCCTGTCAATGCTGTTTTCTTGTTTTCCTCCTTTTTTTCTTTTATTAAGAGACGTCCCTCTTCTTTTTTTGAATTTTTCTTTTTATTTAATTTCAAAAGGGGAGGAAATTGTGTAGAAAAAGAAGAGAGCAAAGGGCTTCGTTCTAACTTTGAAGACTTTTCGATTTTTCTTTCCTGTTCTTTTGAAAAATCATTTTCTGACTGAAGTGCATTCCATTTTCTTTTTTTCTTTTGAAAAAAAAGAGCTTTTTTTTCAAAAGCACAAAAATGCGGTGCTGAATCAAAATTGAAACTTTTAGAAATTTTCCACGATGTTTTTACAATCATCTTTTTTAAACTATTAATAATGAGAATGACTACACACTTTTTTGACTTTTTAACTTTTGAAAAAAGGAGGGTGTAACCCGAACCTTTTTCAAAAACGGGGTTCAGTTTTTTTCAATTTTTTGGGCCTTTTTGTTTTTGGGCTTTTTAAAAAGCGAGGGCACCTGCTTTTTAAAGAACTCTTTTTGAATTCAAAGAAGAAGGCCTCTGCTCTGATTAAAAAGCTCTGCTTTTTAAAAAGGGCCCTTTATCTTTTTTGGCGGGGTTCGGGTTACACCCGAGCAGAGCTCGGGCAAAAGCCCTTTCTCTTTCAAAAAAGAAGAAGGCGGGGTGTTTTCCTTTTAAATAGGGCTTTTTTAAAGGTTGCACCCTTGCCTAAAAAAAAAGAAAAGGGTGTAACCCGAACCTGAACGGGGTTCAGGCCTTTTCTCTTTTTTGGGCCCCGTTTTTGAAAAAGGGCCCTCTCTTTTTTTTGGTGAGGGCCCAAAATATTTAAGAGGCCTTTTTAAAGAGCTCCGCTCGGGTAAAAACCGGAACGGGGTTTTTTAAAAAGGCCAATAAATCTAAAAGGCCCGGGGGTTCGGGTTCAATTCTTTTCTTTTTTTCAAGAAAAACGAAAGACAGAGATTGTGTCGCGCTTTTTGAAATAAAAAAGTTTTTCTTTTTAAAGTGTGTTTGTTTTTCTTTTTTTTCATCGGATAGAATTCACTATCACTTTTACTTGCTAATTTTAAATTTAGATTTTAATGAGATTAAACATTTTTTTCAAGATTTAGAAAAAAGAAACCCGAGCGTAGCTTTCTGTTTTTTCTTTAAAAAGGAAAAAAGAGGGACTTTAAAAAAAGATTCTTTCTTAAAAAAGTTCAAAAAAAAGCATCGAGGGTTTTCTTTAAAAACCCTCAGAAAGGGCTCAAATTTGCTTCCAGAGCGAGTTTTTTTAGAAAAAGGTAGAATCTATCATAAAAGAAAAAAAGCCCTCTTAAAAGGCTAAATTTTGCATTTAAAGCACTTTTTATAAAAAAGAGAGAATCTCTAAAAAAAGGAATTTAAGGAGTGCAACCCTTTTTCAAAAACCGGAACGGAGTTCCGGCTGTGCCCCCTTCTTTCACAAAAAATGGCCCCCTCCGGAAGGGCCAAATTGAGCTGCTAGAGCCCTTTTTTTAGAAAAAGAGAGAATCTCTTAAAAAAGTTTTTTTTATTTAGAAAAAAAGCAGAGAGGGCCGGAAAAATTGAAGAGGCCCGAACCAAAAAAATTATAAGGTGAGGGCTCCTGCTTTTTAAAGAACTCTTCCCTTATTAAAAATCAAAGGAGGGCCTCTGCTTTTTAAAGAGCTACGTGAGGGTTGTTTCGATAAAAACCTTCAGAAAGGGCCAAAATTCTCTTCTAGAGTGAGTTTTTTGAGAAAAGGTCAAAACCGGAACGGGTTTTTTAAAAAAGGCTGCGTACCTTCAAAAAAAAGTGCCCTTCTTCTTTAAAAAGGGGGCCTTAAAAACGAAAATATCTAAAAAAGATTTTTTCTTAAAAACTTTTTTTATTTAGAAAAAAGCAGAGAGGAGCATTTAGATAAAAACCCTCAGAAAGTGCTTAAATTTGCTTCCAGAGCGAGGTTTTTTAGAAAAAGATAGAATCTAATCTTTAGATAAAAAAACCTCAGGAAGGGCTAAATTTGGCTTCCTTTTAAAAGAGAGAGGTGCTCTTTTTTTCGAAAAGGTCAAAACCGGAACGGGGTTTTTTTAAAAAGGCTGCGTACCTTAGAAATGAGGTTTTTTTCTAAAAACCCTCTTAAAAACCTAAATTTTGCTCTTTTTTATAAGTTCAAAAAAAGAAAAGAGTAAGACCCGAACCTTTTTCTGTGAAAAAACGAGGAAGGCGGAGCTTTTTAGAAAGGGTGCAACCTTTTAAAAAGCCCTCTTTTTTTGAAATGAAAAAACCTGAACAGAGTTCAGGCCTTTTTTATATTTTGGGCCCCGCCTTCTTCTTTTTAAAGAAAAAGGCTTCTTCAATTTTGAGGGCCCTGCCAAAAAAGAAAGTCGTTTTCTAGTTTGTAGGGGTGCAACCTTTTAAAAAGTCCTTTTTTTTGAAATGAAAAAACCTGAACAGAGTTCAGGCCTTTTATCTTTTTTGGGCCCCGCCTTCTTCTTTTTTTGAAAGAGAAAGGGCTTTTGCCCGAGCTCTGCTCGGGTGTAACCCGAACCCCGCCATCTTTTTTTCCTTTTTTTACTAAAAAAGGGGAAAGGATGCAACCCCGCCCTATTTAAGAGGAAAACACCCCGTTCGGGCCCTTTTTAAAAAGCGGAGCTCGGGTCTCATCAATTTTTAGGGCCCTCCTTTTAAAATAAAAAAAGCCTGAACAAGGTTCGGGTTGCACCCTTTTCTTCTTTATGGCAAGGGCCCTTTTTACTAAGGGCATTGGCCCTTTTCTCTTCGAAAAAAAAAGAAGAAGGGCGGAGCTCGCGCCTTATAAATTAAAAGGGCTCTTTTTTTAGATAAAGGTGCCTTTTTCTCCTTCTTCTTCTTAAAAAAAAAGGAAAAATGGCGGGACTTTTTTAAAAAGATAGACATTCGTTTTCTTTTTCTCTTTTTTCATTTAAAGAGAAAACCTTTTTTCTAATAAAAAAGAAAAGAAAGCTTTTTAAATTCTCTCTTTCAAAAAAAAAGACCAGACAGAAACCATTTTATTCTAAAAAAAGCGTTTTTTTAGAAGGCTTCCTCAAATATAAAAACGTCTTTCTTTTTTACAGAAAAAAAGAGACGTAAGGTCGCCCTTTTCTTTTTAAAAGCCTATTTTCTTTTTTTTTTTTAAGAATAAAATCTTTTTTGAAATTTCTTTCAGGGACCTTTTTTGAAGAAAAATCACTCTATTAGCAAATTTTAGTCCTTCCAGAGGAAGCCATTTTTTGTGGAAGAAGGAGTGCAGCCGGAACCCTGTTCCGATTTTTTTTCTTATGATAGATTTTATCTTTTTCTAAAAAAACTCGTTCTCGTAGCAAATTTTACCCCTTCTTTAAACAGAGGGGCCATTTTTTTTTGAAAAGGGGGCGCTGCTTTTTAAAAGCCCTCTTTTTTAAAATGAAAAAAACTCCGTTCCGGTTATTAGAGAGTTTCAGAATAAAAAACAAAATCTTTTTTTTCAGCGAAGCCTGTAACCCAAACCTGAACCTTTTTCTTTTTTGGGCCACAATTCAAAAGGGTTTGTACCCTCACCATATCTTTTTTTGGTTCGGGCCTCTTAAATTTTTCTTTAAAAAGCCCTCGCTTTTTAAAAAGACCTTCTTCTTTTTTTCCTTTTTTTACAAAGAAAGGGGAAAAGGCCCTAAAAAGGGAAGGTTCGAGCTTTTTCCAAAAAGATAAGCGTTTGGTTTACAGGCTTTTGAAATTTTTTTTGAAAAGAAGAAGGGCCTTGCCCAAAAAAAAGAAAAAAAGGGCGAACCCAAACCTTTTAAAAGAAAAAAGGCTATTCTTTCTAAAAAAAAAGATTTTTTCTTTTAAAAAGCTCTTTTTTCTTTTAAAAAGAAAAAAAGTTTTTAAGGTATTAGACCTTTTTAAAAAACTTGCTTTAAAAGCCAAAATTAGCCCTTCCTGAGGTCCCCTTTTCTTCTTTTAAAAAGGGGGACTCTTATGATAGATTTTATCTTTTTTTAAAAAACTCACTCTAGAAAAGAATTTTAGCCCTTCTTCAAACAGAGGAAGCCATTTTTTTTAAGAAGGAGGATTTTGAGAGAAAATTTTTTCTCTGCTTTTTTTAAAAAGGTTTTTTAAGATAGCCCTTTTTAAGCCAAATTTTGCTTTTTAAGAGGTCAAACTCTTTTTTGAATAGGATTTGACCTTTTTCGAAAAAAAGTGCTTTGGAAGCAAATTTTAGCCCTTTCTGAGGGTTTTTAGATAAAACCTTCTCTCTGCTTTTTTTAAAAAGCCTTTTTTAAAAATGTTTTTTCTTCAAAAAAGAAAAGAGGGAACCTTGTCTAACGAAGAAAGGGCCAATGCTTTTTTTAAAAAGTTTCGCGAGGGCCCCCTGCCTAAAAAAAAAGAAAAGGGCTTTTGCCCGAGCTCTGCTCGGGTGTAACCCGAACCTGAACCCAAAAAATTTTAAGGTTCAGGCCTTTTATCTTTTTTGGGCCCCGTTTTTGAAAAAGGGCCCTCTTTTTTATTTGGTGAGGGTTTTGATGCAAGAAAAGAACTCTGACCAAAAGAGAAAAGGGCAAAGCCGGAATCCTGTTCCTGTTTTCACGCAAAAGAAGAGATCTGCCCCTCTTTTTTTCCTTTTTTTTTTACAAAGAAAAGGGAATAAGGGCACAGTCGAAACCCCGTTACGGTTTTTACGCTAAAAAAGCTTTGCCCAAAAGATAAAAGTGTTTTTACACAAAAGAAAAGCTTTGCCTTTTTAAAGTCAAAAAAGTCCGAACGGGGTTTTTTCATTAAAAAAGAGGGCTTTTTCCTTTTAAAAGAGGGTGGGGTTGTCCCCCTTCTTTTTTAAAAAGCTATTTAAAGCCGAGCTCTGCCAAAAAAGAAAAGGCTTCTTAAGCAAAAGAAGAACTCCGCCTTCTTCTTTTTACAAAGAAAAGGGTTTGTACCCTAACGAAGTTCGAGCAGAGGCCCTCGCTCCGCCCTTCTTCTTTTTTGCGGAAAAGAGCCCTAAAAATCTAAAAAGCTTGAACTTCGCCAAAAAAAAGAAGGTTCGGCTTCTCTTTTTTTTCTTTTGTTTTCTTTTGTCAGGGCCCTTCCTCTTTTAAAAAGAAAAAATTTTCTTTTAATCGGTAAATAAAGAAAGAGTTTTTAATAAAAGGAAAAAAGCTTTTAACAGTGAGCTTTTCTTGTTTTCAAATCTTTAAAAAAGAAAAAATTTTCATCTAAACGGTAGTGAAAGGAGTCTTTTTTGAAAAACAAGGAAAACCCGAGCGGAGCTTTTGAATTTTTAATAAGGGCATTGGCCTTTTAAAATAGGACTTTTCTTTTTGTAAGCTATTTCTTTTTAAAAAAATTGTTTCCAGTCCTATCTTATTTTTATTAAAAAAGGAAGAATCGAGTCTTTTTTTCCTTTTTTTTCAAAAAATGTCTTTAAAAAGGGGCTTTTCTTTTTCTAAGTTTCTTAAAAAGAAAAAACTTGTCTCTAATTGGTACAGTAACTAGTCTTTTTTTTATTAAACCCAGGCAAAAAGAGGAACAAAAAAAAACCCTCTTAAATAATGAGTTAATGCCCTTATTAAAAAGCTCCGCTCGGGTTTTCTTTTGAAAAAAAGAAAACATTTATCTTTACCCTTAAAAAAATTACTAAAAGACAAATTTTTGAAAATTAAGGGCCAATGCCCTTATTAAAAAGCTCCGCCCTTCTTTTTTCCAGGAGAAAGGTTCTCTTTTTTCAAAAGAAAAAGTTGTACTTTACCCCCCTTTAAGGTAACAAAATCTAAAATCCTTGTAAATAAAGGGTTCTGTATTTCCTCTTTTCTAAAAAGTCTTAAACCCCGGGAAAAAGCGTAGAAAAAGAAGAATCCTTATAAACAAAGGATTATGTCTTTCCCTTTTTCAAAAATTTGTCAAACCCGGGGAAAAAGCGTAGAAAAAGAAAAATATTTATAAATAAAATAATCTTTTTTTTGAAAACAAAAAAGTGCATCTTACTCTATAAGAAAAGATAATAAAACAAAAATCCTTATAAATAAAGGAATCCTTTTTTGGGTTTCAAAAAAGTGCATTTTACTCTATAGAAAAATTGACTCTTTCTAATTTAAAGTCCCCGAAGGGACATTATGCTTTAGAAAATATTGTTTCAAAAAAAAAGGCTTTCTCTTTTTTATTTAAAAAGAAAAGAAAGAAAATGAAAGTTTCTCTTTTTCGAACGAAAAAAGAGCTTTTTAAAAGAAAAATAGCCTCTTTCAAGCCAAAATTCTTGTTTTAAAAGAAAAAACTTTTTTTTGAAGGGATTAAGACCTTTTTGAAAAAAAGAACTCTGCAAGCAAATTTTGGCCCTTTCTGACGATTTTTAGAGAAAACCGGAACGGGGTTTTTTTCATTTAAAAAAAGAGGGCTTTTTAAAAGCTGCGCTTTTTCTCTGCTTTTTTCTAAATAAAAAAACTTTTTTAAAAGAGAATCTTTTTTAAAAGAAAAAATTTTCGTTTTTAGTGTATTCTCAAATAGCCTTTTTTAAGTCAAAATTCTTGTTTTAAGAGACAAAAGTTTTTTTGAAGGGACGCAACCTTTTTAACAAAACCCCGTTCCGGTTTTGACCTTTTCTCAAAAAAGTGCGCTAGAAGCAAATTTTAGCCCTTCTTTAAACAGAGGGGGCCATTTTTTTTTAAGAAGGGGGCGCAGCCTTTTAAAAAAAACCCCGTTCCAGTTTTGAAAGAAAACCTTTTCTCTGCTTTTTCTAAAGAAATAAAAATTTTTAGAGATAGCCTTTTTTTAAGCCAAAATTCGCTTTTTTAAAAGAAAAAACTTTTTTGAAGGGTCGCAGCCTTTTAAAAGAGGGCTTTTTAAAAGGTTGCACCCTTTTTCAAATTCAAATGTGTTTGAAATCTTCTTTCGAATGATTATAGAGCGTTACCACCAGGAAGAACTTCTTCAGGGAATACAAATCTTTCGTGTGGCCGGTCTTGCGCAGCCATCCAAGCTCTAATCCCTTCAACCCTGTAACCATTTGTGTTATAAAAGAAAAAAAGCAAAGAAGAAAGGGCCCGTACAATTGCAAAACCCAAAACTCTGCCCTAAAAAGAAAGGGGTGTAACCTTTTAAAAAGCCCTCTTCTTTGAAATGAAAAAACCCCGTTCGGGGACTTCGGGGTCCCTTTTTTCAAAAGAAAAAAGTCTTACTTTACCCCTAGAAAAAATGAGTCATTCTAAAATACTTGAAAAGAAAGGGTTTCCTTTTTTCTTTTGAAAAAATTCATACTTGACCCATTTCTTCTTTTAAAAAGGAAAATCTTACTGATTTTAAAATCCTTGAAAAAGAAGGGTTCTCTTTTTTGAATAGAAAAAAGTTTATGTTTACCCCTAGAAAAAACGAGTCCTTCTAAAATCCTTGAAAACAAAGGGTTTCCTTTTTTCAAAAGAAAAAAATCTTACTTTACCCCCTCTCAAAAGTGCCCCCAATCAAATTCCTTGAAAACAAAGGGTTTCCTTTTTTCAAAAGAAAAAATCTTACTTTACCCCTAGAAAAATTGAGTCATTCTAAAATACCTGAAAACAAAGGGGTCCCTTTTTTCAAAAGAAAAAATCATACTTTACACCTAAAAAATTTTAATAAAATGAAATTCCTTATAAATAAAGGGTTTACTTTTTTCTTTTGAAAAAAGTGCTTTTTACTCTATAGAGAAAGTGACTCTTTTTAATTTTAAATTAAAAAACAATATGTTTTAGAGAATCATGTTTTTAAAAGAAACAAGGCTTTCTTTTTTTATGTAAAAACAATAAAGAAAAATAGCCTTTTTTTAAGCCATTTTTTGAGTTTTAAGAGAATTATGTTTTTTTGAAGGTGCGCAGCCGGAACCCCGTTCCGGTTTTCACCTTTTTTCAAAAAAAAGAGCTCTACGAACAAATTTTGGCCCTTCTTTAAACAGAGGGGGCCATTTTTTTTTTAAGAAGCGGATTTTTAGAGAAAACCATCTTTCTGCTTTTTCTAAAGAAATTAAACTTTTTTAAAATAGCCTTTTTTAAGCCAAATTTTGAGTTCTAAGAGCCTAAACTTTTTTGAAGGGGTTTAGACCTTTTTTCAAAAAAAAGAGCTCTCGAAGCAAAATAGAGCCCTTTCTAAGGATTTTTAGAGAAAACCTTTTCTCAGCTTTTTTAAAGAAAGAAAAATTTTTAGAGATAGCCTTTTTTTAAGCTAAATTTTTTGTTTTAAAAGAAAAAACTTTTTTGAAAGTATGCAGCCTTTTTTAAAAAACCCCGTTCCGGTTTTGACCTTTTTGCAATAAAAGTGCTCTAGCAAAGAATTGGAGGCTTTTCATAGGGTTTTAGACAAGACTCCTCTCTGCTTTTTTATAAATAAAAAAGCTTTTCTAAAATGTCTTTTTTTGTTTTTTTTTAGAAGGGTTTGGCTTCAAAAATTTTTGAAGCCAAACTTTCAACTTTTAAAAGGAATAATGAAAGGTTTTTTAAAGAAGCATAAAATTCGCTGAAAAGTTTAGGAAGAAAATGTTTTTTTTTTAAAGAAATTTAAAGAGACCTTTTCCCTTCTGAATCTCGTTTTCTTTTGTTCACACTGTTGGTGCTAGCGGCACGACCACAACAAAAAAGTCCGTGCTTATTGTATTTATACTGAACACTCTTAAGCATTTGAGTTTTTTTGTGGTGTGGGCAATAGAGAGGAATCAAGGAGTTTTGATTTTCGTATTTACCTGAAAGAAATTCGTGCCCATGCTTTTTGGCAATCTCTAAAATTTTTTCGAATTCAAATTCTTTGATTGTTCGAGCAGCTAGCATTTGTTCTTCAAGGTTTTTTCCTATACTTTCTAAACCCAAACTTTTTTCTTTTGCTAATCCTTTATTCCAAGCACAGTCAGCGTTTTTAGAGTGCTTTTCGACGAATCTTTCGAATTGTTCTTTTGTGCTTTGCTGAATGCCAAACTCTTTATGAAAGGCTTTATGAATTTCTTTATGAAGAGCCACTGCCTTTTTAAAGAGCTACGTGAGGGTTTTGACACAAAAGAAAAGCTCTGCCCTAAAAAGAAAAGGGTGTAACCCTTTTTCAAAAACCCCGTTCAGGGACTTTTTCTTTTTTGAAGAAATTCTCTCTTTTTCTAAAAAAGGTCTCTAGAAGCTAAATTTAGCCCTTCTTCAAACAGAGGGGGCCTCTTTTTAAAAGAAGAGGGTTTTTTTCTTTTATGATAGATTCTACTTTTTCTCAAAAAACTCGCTCTGGAAGCAAATTTGAGCCCTTCTTTAAACAGAAGGGGCCATTTTTTTTAAGAAGCGGGTTTTTAGATAAAACCTTCTCTCTGCTTTTTTCTTCAAAAAAGAAAAGGGCGAAGCTGAAACCCTATTCCAGTTCTTACATAAGGAAAGAGCACTGCCCTAAAGAAAAAAAGGCTTTGCCTTTTTTTTAGCTCTTTTTTTAAAAAATTCGAAGAAAAAAAAGTTTATCTAGAACCTGCTTTTTAGATAAGAAAATATAAAATCCTTATAAAGAAAGGACTTTGTATTTCCTCTTTTCAAAATTTTCAAAAACACGGGGAAAACGAGCATGAAAAAAGAACCCTTGAAAAAGAAGGCTTCTTTATTTCCTCTTTTCAAAATTTTCAAAAACACGGGGAAAACGAGCATGAAAAAAAGAACCTTTGAAAAAGAAGGGTTTGTTTTTTTTTAAGAAAAAAGTTTTTTTAAACCCCGCCATTAGGGTAACAAAAGCTAAAATCCTCTAAAAAAAGGTTTTCTATTTTCTTTTTTCTAAAATAACTAAAATTCGGGAAAAATGAGTATAAAAAGAAAAAGCTTTGAAAACAAAAGGTTCTTTTTTCCTCTTTTCAAAAAAAAGAGCTCTAGAAGCAAAATAAAGCCCTTCCAGAAGGGGCCATTTTTTTTAAGAAGCGGGTTTGTAAAGAAAACCTTTTCTCTACTTTTTTAAAATAAAAAAACTTTTTTATGAAGGTCTCCTCTCTCTTTTAAAAAGGAGCAAATTTAAGCCTTTTTTGAGGGTTTTTTTTCAAAACCGGAACGCGGTTTTTTCATTAAAAAAAAAGAGGGCGGGCTGCACCCTTACTCTGCTTTTTTTATTTTTAAAAAAAGTTTTTAAGAAAGAATTTTTTTTTAATAAAAAATGTATCTTTTTAAGGTATTTCATCTTTTTCGTTTAAAAGACCTTTTTTGCCTTTTAGAAGCAAAATCTTTTTTTTTGAATAGATTATGACCTTTTAAAAAAAAAGGGTTTGGCCTCTATAAATTATAGAGGCCAAACCTTCAACATTCGAAAGAAAGAGTAAGAAAGTATAAAAAACCTTTCTTAGTAAGAAAGTTTCAGAAAACCTCTCTTACAGTGTGTTTTAGTGTTTTTTAAACTTTTTTTACTCTTATAGAGCGTTACCACGAGGAAGAACTTCTTCAGGGAATACTAGTCTTTCGTGTGGCTGGTCTTGCGCAGCCATCCAAGCTCTAATCCCTTCATTCAGAAGAATGTTCTTAGTGTAGAATGTTTCAAACTCTGGGTCTTCAGCAGCACGGATTTCTTGTGAAACGAAATCGTATGCTCTTAAGTTCAGAGCTAGACCTACTACACCAATCGCTGACATCCATAATCCTGTAACAGGAACAAATAGCATAAAGAAGTGTAACCAACGTTTGTTAGAGAAAGCTACACCGAAAATTTGCGACCAGAATCTGTTTGCCGTCACCATAGAGTAAGTTTCTTCAGACTGTGTTGGGTTGAAAGCACGGAATGTGTTAGCACCGTCACCATCTTCAAACAGCGTGTTTTCAACAGTAGCACCGTGAATTGCGCATAAAAGAGCAGCACCTAGTACGCCGGCTACACCCATCATGTGGAAAGGGTTCAATGTCCAGTTATGAAACCCTTGGAAGAAGAGGATGAAACGGAAGATAGCGGCAACACCAAAACTTGGTGCAAAGAACCAACCTGATTGGCCTAGTGGGTAAATTAGGAAAACTGAAACGAAAACTGCAATTGGAGCCGAGAAAGCAATTGCGTTGTATGGACGTAGTCTTAATGATTGAGCGATTTCAAATTGACGTAGCATGAAACCGATTAAACCAAAAGCACCGTGAAGTGCTACGAAAGTCCATAAACCACCAAGTTGGCACCAACGAGTGAAGTCACCTTGAGCTTCAGGACCCCAAACGAATAATAAAGAGTGAGCCATACTGTTTGCAGGAGTCGAAACAGCAGCAGTTAAGAAGTTACAACCTTCTAAGTAAGAAGTTGCTAGACCATGAGTGTACCATGAAGTCACAAAAGTAGTCCCTGTAAGCCATCCGCCTAAAGCGAAATAAGCGCAAGGGAATAATAATAGACCTGACCAACCAACGAATACGAATCTTTCTTTACGAAGCCAGTCATCTACATCATCAAACCAACCTCTTTGCTCTACGTACTGACCAATGGTGATTGTCATAAACTAGACCTCCATTCAAATTCTTTTTTATAAAAATACCGGACGTCTTAAAAAAAAAAACGGGCACTTTGACTTTTCAAAAAGACTGCTTTACCTTCAGCAAAAGAAAAAACGTTGAAAAAACAAAAAAGAAAAAGGCTTTTTTAGAAGTGCTTTTTCTATTATTCCTTCTCTTATTTTTGTAATTTTTGCCAAAAGAGCCCCTGCCCACACTCCATTTTCTTTCAAAAGGAAGGTCAAAAAGAAAAAGGCCAGAATGTGGGAGTTCTAAAGTTTTTTGTTTTGTTAAGCTCCCTTTTTACTAAAAAGAAGGAGAGCTTTTGAATTCTTTAAATAAAATCTTGAGTGGTTAACACATAAAAAACCACTTTGTCATTTTGTAGGTTAAACTTCTTTCTTATTTTAAATAAAAAAAAAAATTTTACAACTCTAAAAAGAGTTTAGGATTAAAAAGCAAAACCTAACTTCTTTTCAAAAAAGAAAGAATAAAAAACACATTTCTTACCTCAATTTTGAACTGAAAACAATTTTTTTAAGCCCTTTTTCAAAAACAGCGTTTCTACCCAAGAGAAGAGTTCCGCCCTTCTTCTTTTTTTGAAAAGAAGAGTGCAATCCGAACACTGCTAAAAAACAGAAAGTTGTTTTTTATTTTATTGAGCCTTTTCAATTTTTTGACCGGAAACCCGTTCCGGTTTTTACCCTCCTTTTAATAAGAGAAGAGGCATTGCCCTTTATAAAAAGCTCCGCTTTTTAAAGAGGGCCTATAAAATTAAGAGGCCTTTTTAAAGAGCTCCGCTTTTTAAAGAGCGTTCCGGCAAAAGCCCTCGCTTTTAAAAAAGCTCTTCTTCTTTTTTTTGCGGAGAAAAGAATTTCTACTCTCTTTTTTGGGTCCCGTTTTTGAAAAAGGGTTTCATACATTTTTAGGGCCCTTCTCTGTATAAAAAAAGGAGGCGGAGTTCGAGCTTCTTAAATACAATACACTTAATTCCTTTATTCTTTTTTTTAATGGTCACATTTAATATTAGAAAAGAGCGAACCTTTTTCGGATTGGGTTACACCCCATTAAAGAACTCTTTTTCTTTTTCTTTTTTGGGCGGAGCTCTTCTTTTGCGTGAAAACCCTTTTTAAAAAAGCTCTTTTTTTACTTTAAAAAAAGGTGGTCCCCTACTTTTTAAAAAACCAAAAAATTATAAGGTGAGGGCCCCTGCTTTTTAAAGAACCAAAAAAATTTTTTTGGTTGGGGTTGTTTTGATAAAAACCCTCAGAAAGGGGTCAAATTTGCTTCCAGAGCGATTTTTTATGAGAAAAGGTCATAATACTGCTGTTTAAAAAAAAATCGCTCTGGAAGCAAAAAAAGGCCATTTCTGAGGGTTTTGGTTTCTCCCCCATGTTTTGAAGAAAAAGTCCTCCTTTTTTCCTTTTTCAAGAAGAAGAGGGAGAAAAGGGGTACAACCCCACCCTTTTTTAAAAGAAAAAAGCCCTTTTTTTTAAAGAACTACGTGAGGGTTTTTGAATAAAGCTCCACGCAGGTTAGAAAAGGTCGTTTCTAATCTTTTTTTTTATTTAAATAAGAAATAAATTAGAAAAAAATGAACTTTTTTTCTCACTTATGATTTTTTTGAATTCTAAACCTTTCTAAAAGAAATGAAGCCAATTCAAATTCAAAATTAAAAAGCAAAAAAGTATTTTAAATGAATAGTTATAAAACAAAATCAGGTGTAACCCGAACCCGAAAAAGTTCGAGTCTCTTAAATTTTTGGGGCCTTTTTTTGGACGGAACGAGGGCCCCTGACCTTTTTAAAAAACCCTCACGTAGCTCTTTAAATAGGCAGGGGCTCTCGCGGAGCTTTTTATAAAGGGCCTCTTAAATATTTCGGGCCCTTCTTCTTTTTGGGTAAAAAGCTTTTTAAAAAGCGAGGGCTTTTTAAAGAAATTTTTTTTTAATTAAAAAGGAGGGTAAAAACAAAAAAGGATTTTGAGGGCTCCTTTTTATAGAAAAAAGGCGGGCCTCTGCCCTTTTTAAAAAGCGGAGTGAGGGCTTTTGCCCGAACTTCGTGAGGGCAAAAACGGGAACAGGGTTTTTTTCATTAAAAAAAAAGGGGCGGGCTTTTAAAAAGCCCTTTCTCTTTTTTGGACGGGGTTCGGGTAGCACCCTTTCCCCTTTCTTTGTAAAAAAAGGAAAAAAAGAAGGACGGGGCCCAAAATATATAAAAGGCCTGAACCTTAAAATTTTTTGGGTTCAGGTGTTTTCTTTTTAAAATAGGGCTTTTTAAAAGGTTGCACCCTTTCCCTTTCTTAGTAAAAAAAGGAAAAAAGAAGGTCGGAGCGAGGCCCCCTGCCCTTTTTAAAAACCCGAGTTCTTTTCTTTTGCCAACAAAAAAAAGGTTTTCTTTTTTTTATGAGACAAAACTTTGCCTGGGTCCAACAATTCTTATCTTTAATAAAAAAGTTTAAAAACTTTTTACGGACCTTTTTTAACAAAAAGTTTTTTTTAAGTTTTTTATATCACAAACGAAACCCAGGTAAAAAGAAATTTTTATTACGAATTAAAAACACTTTAATTTGAGAATTCAAAAGTTAAAGGAAAGAAAGGATTTTTTTGAAAATAGAAAATCAAAAACCTCACGAAAAAGAAAGAGAAAAATTTTTAGATAAAAACCGGAACAGGGTTTTTTTCATTTAAAAAAAAGGGCGGGCTTTTTAAAAAGCCCCCCTTTTTCACAAAAAATGGCCCCCTCTGTTTAAAGAAGGGCGAAAATTTGTTTCTTTTTAAAAAAGAGAGGAGTGAGTTTTTGAAGAAAAGGTCAGAATCTATTCAAAAAAGAGATTTTGCTTTGAAAAAGTTTTCTTTTTTTCCTTTTTTACGAATAAAAGGGCGAAAAGGGGGACCTTTTAAAAAAGAAAAGGCGAAATTTTAAAAAAGTTTTTTTATTTAGAAAAAAAGCAGAGAGGACTTTTTATCTAAAAACCCGCTTCTTAAAAAAAATGGCCCTCCCTTCTTCAAAAATGGCCCCTCCAGAAAGGGCTCAAATTTGCTTCGAGAGCTCTTTTTTTGAGAAAAAGATAAAATCTATCATAAAAGAAAAAAACCCTCAGGAAGGGCTAAATTTGGCTTCCTTTTAAAAGAGAGAGGAGTGCAACCCGAACCACGTTTTTGAAAAAGGGTGCAACCTTTTAAAAAGCCCTCTTTTAAAAAGAAAACACCTTTTTCAAAAACAGAGTTCAGACCTTTTAAAGATTTCGGGCCCCGTTTTTGAAAAAGGGTGCAACCTTTTAAAAAGACCTCTTTTAAAAATTTTAAAAAGAAAAAACCCCGTTCGGGCTCTTTTTTTCGAAAAGGCAAAATGCTTAAAAAAAAGAAAAAAAAAGAAAATAGCCTTTTTTAAAACAAAAAGAAAAAGAAAAGGTCCCTTTTTATTCTTGTAAAAAGGGGGAACCTTAAAAAAAATTTTCTTTTAAAGAAGTCCCAGCAGGGGACCTTAAAAAAGTTTTTTTATTTAGAAAAGAGCAGAAAAGGCCCCTGCTTTTTAAAGAACCAAAAAAAGTTTAAGGTGAAAGCCCCTGCCCTTTTTAAAAAACGGAGTTCGGGTTTTCTCTAAAAACCCTCAGAAAGGGCTCAAATTTGCTTCCAGAGCACTTTTTTTGAAAAAAAGATAAAATCTATCATAAAAGAAAAAAAACCCTCTTAAAGGGCTAAATTTTGCTTCTAAAGCACTTTTTTATAGAAAGATAGAATCTATTAAAACAGTTCTTTTTTTTCAAAATGTCCCTTTTTTGCCTTTTCTAAAAAAAGGAAAAAGAGGGACTTAAAAAAGTTTTTTACTTTGAAAAAGCGAAAAGAAGGTCTTAGATAAAAACCCTCAGACAAGGTTAAAATTTGTTTCTAGAGCCCTTTTTTTTGAAAAAGAGAGAATCTATCAAAAGAGAAAAAAAACCGGAACAGGGTTTTTTCATTTAAAAAAAAAGGGCAGGCTGCGCCCCTTCTTCCACAAAAAATGGCCCCCTCTGTTTAAAGAAGGGCTAAATTTAGCTTCTAGAGCTCTTTTGTGAAGAAAAAAGAAAAAAGAAAAAAGAAAAAAGAAAAAAGAAAAAAGAAAAAAGAAAAAAGAAAAAGGTCCCCCTTTATTAAACTAAAAAAGGTCCCCCTTTCTTCTTTTAATATAGGGGACTTCAAAAAAGAGATTTTTCTTGTAAAAAGAAAATAGAAGCTTTCTCTCTATAAACCTTCACAAAGAGCTAAAATTTGCTTCCTTTTAAAAAAGAGAGGAGTGAGTTTTCTAAAAAAAGGGCATAATACTCATAACATTTAAAAAAGTGCTTTCTTTCAAAAATTCAAAAAACTCTAATTTTAAACATGCCTTTTAAATTAGAAGATATTCTTAAAAAAAAAGACTTTTTGCTTTTAATTAATAAAAAGCTCACGAAAAGAAGAAAAAGAATTTTACCCGAGCAGAGCCCGTGCTTTTAAAAAAGCCCAGCAAAAGAAAAAGGCTAATCCAGAGCCTTTAAAATTGTAAAGGTTAAAAAAGAGGGAGTGCTTTTATCTAATAAAGCACTCTTTTCTAATTTCTTTAAAATAGAAAATAAAGGACCTCTAAACATAAGAAAGCTTTTTTATGAATTTTAAGCACGTTTCTAAATTTAGCAAAACAAGGGGGTGCAACCTTTTAAAAAGCCCTCTTTTAAAAGGAAAAAGCCCTCTTTTTTTTGAGATGAAAAACCCTGTTTTGAAATTTACAATTTTAAAGAGGGCTGTTTTTTTTAAAGACTTACTTTTTATCATCAAAATCTTTTGTTATTCAAAAAAAAAGAAAGGTCGTTCTGTGTTGTTTTTAAAATGTCAAAAAGAAAAGAGCGCAGCCGGAACCTGTTCCGGTTTGCTTTTTTTTTGATATAAAAGCTTTAGAAGCCAGGGGTACACCTTTTTATTTATAAAAAAACATTATCTTTTTTTTAAGCCTTTTTTAAGAAAAAAAGGAATGATTGCTTTCTTTTTAGCTTCTAATTTTTCAAAGGCACTTTTTGAAGCAAAGTCTACTTTTCTAAAAAAAATTTAAAAAATTAGATATTTAAAAGCGCTTTATTGACCCGGGCTCCGCCCGAACAAAAATCTTTTGGCCTTTTTCTAGTTTGCTGGAAGAGATTAATTTTTCTAAAATTTCTTCTAATTTAAAAAAGAGCTCGAACGGGGAAGGGTTGCACCCTTTTTATTCTTTTGGCCCAGAAAAAAGTTCGGGTTGCATCCTTTTTTTCTTTTGGCGGGGTGCAACCCGAACCCCGTTTTTGAAAAAGGGCGCAACCTTTTTAAAAGTCCTATTTTTAAATGAAAACACCCCGTCCTCTTCTTTTTTTGGAAAAGAAAAAGGGCCTTTCAAATTTTATGGCCGGAACCTTAAAATTTTTTGGTTCCGGTTTTTGAAAAAGGTTGCACCCAACAAACTAGAAAACAATTTTAGCTTTTTTGGCAAGGTGTTTTCATTTAAAAAAGAGGGCTTTTTCCTTTTAAAAGAGGGTGGGGTGCAACCCATTAAAAAAGCCTTTTTTCTTTTTTGGGTGGGGCTCTTCTTTTGGGTAAAGACCCTTTTTTCAAAAGCTCTTTTTTACTTCAAAAAAGCAGGATGGAGGAAGAAGGGCCCTTTATTAAAAACAGTGTTTCTACGCAAGAGAAGAGTTTTGCCCTTCATAAAAAGCTTTTTTTTACTTCTTTTTTACTTCAAAGAAAGAGGAAGGAGGGCCCTTTTCTTTTATTGGCAGGGTTCGGTTAAAAACCCTGCCCTTTATAAAAAGCTTTTTTTTACTTAAAACAAGAAGGGTGCAACCCTTCCCCTACAAACTAGAAAAGGACTTTTTATTGGTTTCCTTGTTTTCTAGTTCGTAAGAACTTTTTCAATTTATTGGGCCGGCACCCTGCCATAATAAGAAAGGACGAAGCCTTTTTAAAAAACCCCGTTCCGGTTTTTGAAATTTAGAAAATCTTCAAAATGGTTGATTCGGACAGAGCCCTTCTTTTGCGCAAAGGCCATTCGAAAAAGAAATGGTTTTTGCTGCTGAGCTATTTGAAAGCTTCTAATGCACGTTTCTAAAATTTCTAAAAAGTAGGCATTTTTTTTCTTTTTTCTTAAAAAGAATTCAAAAGAAAAGGGTAAAACCCGAACTTTGCCAAAAAAGAAAAGGGCTTTTGCCCTTTATAAAAAGCTCCGCCTTCTTCTTTTTTTTGAAAGAGAAATGGGCTTTTGCCCTTTATAAAAAGCTCCGCCTTCTTTTTTTTTGAAAGAGAAATGGGCTTTTGCCCTTTATAAAAAGCTCCGCTCGGGTAAGACTTTTTTCAAAAAACCTCCTTTTTCATTGAAAAAGAGCCCATAAAATTTAAGAGGCCTTTTTAAAGAAAAAGAGCTCCGCCCTTCTTTTTTACTGAAAAAGGTTCGGGCAGGAACCCGAACTCCGCTCGGGTAAGACCCTTCCCCAAAAAACTAGAAAACGAGGAAACCAAAAAAAGAAAAGGGTGCAACCCTTTTTCAAAAACCCCGTCTTCTTCTTTTTTTGAAAGAGAAAAGGGTGCAACCTTTTAAAAAGCCCTCTATTTAAAGGAAAAAGGAAAAAGCCCTCTTTTTTGAAATGAAAAAAACCTCACGTAGTTCTTTAAAAAGCAGGGGCCCTCCTTTTTTCTTTGAAAAGGAGTTCTTTAAAAAAGCAGGGGCCCCGTCCTCTTCTTTTTTTGGAAAAGAAAAAGGCTTTCTTCTGGTCCAGCAAAAAAACAGAAAGCGGTGTTTTTTAAAAAGGGGTTGATTTAGACTAAGACTCACCTTTTCGATTCTATGAAGTTTTTCTTTTATGAAATCATCAAAAAGGCCACACAGCTTTAGACAACACTTCTAAAATTCTTGTTCTTTTTCGAATTCAAAAATGGGAAAGGCTTTCCTACCGGGCTTCTTTGAATTTTTGAAAAATTAGGTCTTCAGAAGCCTTTCCATCCTATTTTAGAAATCTTAAAGGCCTTCAACTGAAACTTTTAAAAATTTAGCTAATTCAGCAGCTCTTTTTTCAATTTCTTCTAAAGTTAAAGGTTGTCCAATTTGAGTTAATGGAATTTCACGCTTTCCTTTCACTCGTAAAAAAATTGTTCGTTCGGGATTCACACCTTGTTTCAATTCTACACGAATTGCTTCAACATCACTTATTGAATATGAAACATCAATACAGCGACTTTTTCCAGGAAAGCCCCAACGAAAAACACGAATTTTCCCATCTTTTTTATTAAATTCATTAAAACCACCACCTACATCCCATAAAATAGTTAACCATAAATAGAAACTAAGTAACACACCTAAAATGCCATAAAATGACATTACTAATCCTTGTGGTAAAAAAGAAATTTCCCCTGATTTGATAAAAGGAAGAATGTTATAACCTAAATAGCTGGAAACACCTGTTAATAAAAAACCTGAAGCACCTAAAAAAAGCACAGTAGCCCACCAATAATTGCTTAATCGCCTAGAACCTAAAATCACATAACGGCGAACTAAATCTAAATCGTTGTCTCTTAAAGTATTCATAAATTCAAAAACCTCCTTTAGTTTTGAAATTAGAAAGCAAATAAAAAGCCTTATCTCTAGACGATGTTTAGAGTTCAAAGCTGTAAAAAAAATTGACAAAATTGTGGTTTGCTCGTACATGTTTTTTTTCTTTTGAATATTTGCTCGGTTCGTCTTTTTTAAAACAAAATAAAAAACCATAAATTCTTATTATAGAAAAGAAAAGAAAGGTCAGGCTAAAGTGTTTTTTTTTCTGGTTTTTTTCTTTCTTTTTAAAAGCACCTTTTAAAAATTCAAAAGGGGGTCAATTTTGACCTTTGCTTTTTTTAAGAAGAAAAGCAAAGCTTTTTTTGAATCAACAAAAAGAAAACCAGCAAAAGAAAAAAGAAAAAAGGTCTCTACCTTTATAAAAAGCTCCGCAAATAAGAAAGGTTTCTACGCAAAAGAAGAGCCCCACCCTTCTTCTTTTTTATTCCAAAAAAGGGCGCAGCTTTTTTAAAAAAACCCCGTTCCGGTTATTACCCTCCTTTTAATAAGAAAAAAGCCCATAATATTGAAGAGGCCCTCGCTTTTTAAAAAGCTTTTTACCCAAAAAAGAAAAAGGTTTGGGCCTCTTAAATATTTCTTTAAAAAGCCCTCGCTTTTAAAAAAGCTTTTCTTCTTTTTTATTACGGAAAAGGGCTTTTTTAAAAGCCCGCCCTCTTTTTTTTTTAATGAAAAAAACCCTGTTCCGGTTTTTACGCAAGAGAAGAGCTCCGACCTTCTTTTTTACAGAAAAGGGCTAGGTAAAAAAAGCATTGCTTATCTTTTCAAAAGTAGAAATTTTGAATTCAAAAATTCTCATTAAAAAATTTTCAAAAAACAGAACTAAAGAATTCTTTTTGAACCGGGCTTTTTAAAAAGCCCGGTTCAAAAAGAAAGGTTAGAAGAAAGCCTTTTTTTGGCAGGGTCGGAAGAATTGAAGAGGTCCGAACCAAAAAATTAGAAGGCCTTCTTCTTTTATGATTTTTTTTTAGAAAGAAAGGAGATAAGGAGAAAGGGCCCCTAGCCCTTTATAAAAACCTGCGTGAGAATTTTTGAAAAAGGGTTGCACCCCTTTTTGAATTAAAAAGGAACATTTAAAAAGACTAGAAATGCTTTTTCTTTTAAGGGAAAAGAAAGAAAACGTCTGCTTAACAAGCATTTTAAAAAGCTAAAAAAGAAAGTCTCCTATTTTTAGCTTTTTAAACCGCAGTTTTTCCACTGTCACCCTTTTGATTCCATTTTGTTTTAATAAAGTCTAATTCAATAAATTACAACTAAATAATCATCCCCTGTTTTCACATTACCGTCAATTATCTAAAAGAAAAATTCTCTATACTCTTCAAAAACCAGAAGTTTTGAAAGTTTTTTCTTTTAGATTTCTTCATAAAAAAAAAAGCGCAGCTTTTAAAAAGCCCTCTTTTTTAATGAAAAAACCCTGTTCCGGTTTTCTTTCTCTTTTTTGTATTCTTTTTAGAACTCTGGTTCCCTTTTTCTAATTTTTTCTAAATTTTGAAATTGATTCTCTGCGCTTTTGTTCAATTTCTTCTACCACCCAGAGACTGAAAACAGGAATATTTTCTAATTTTAAGAGAACTGCTTTTTGAATTCAAAACCTTTTTTAGCTGAAAAAGTTAAGGTTTCTGGAATTTTTAATGAAAGCAGAAATATTTTAGCGGATTGCGCGACTCGAACGCGTGACCTTCCCCTTGGCAAGGGGACGTTCTACCACTGAACTAAATCCGCTTAGTTAACAATACAACATATAAGACTATTTTAAAGACTTTTCAAAAAAAAAGAAAGAGAAACATTTTTTTTGTAAAAAGAAAAAACAGTAAAAAATATTCACATAAAAAAAACTCTTTAGAACACAGCTCGGGAGAATTTTGACAAAGTTTCAAAAATTTTTATTAAGCTAGCCTTTATTTTCTCTTTCAAAAATTTTCTTTCTTTTCTAATTATAGAAGGTGGAGCTTGGTTCAAAAAAGACTAGCTAGTCTACTTTTTCTTTTTAAAAAGTCTCCTTCGGGGACATTTTTTCTAAAACGGAAAAAAGAAGAAAGAAGCGGTGTATGAAAACTCGCGAACCCTCCTTTTTTTTTCAAAAAGAGGCCATAAAAATCCTTTTTTTACGGAAGCTTTTTAAAGAGCTCCGCTCTTCTTTTTTACAGAATAAGGGCCATTGCGCTTTTTAAAAAGCGAAGCGAGGGCCCCTGCCCTTTTTAAAAAGCGGGGCCTCTTCAATTTTTCGGGCCCAAAAAATTTATAAGGCCCGAACTCTATCTTAAAAAGGAGGGTAAAAACCGGAACGGAGTTCGGGCAGGGGCCTGAACCCAAAAAATTTGAAAGTTCAGGCCAAAAAATTTGAAAGGCCCCGCCTTCTTTTTTTTTGAAAGAGAAAGGGTGCAACCCGAACCCTGTCCAAAAAAGAAAAGGGCTTTTGCCCGAGCTCTGCTCGGGTGCAACCCGAACCCCGTCCTTCTTTTCTTCCTTTTTTTACAAAGAAAGGGGAAAGGGTCCAACCCGAACCCCGTCCAAAAAAGAAAAGGGCTTTTGCCCGAGCTCTGCTTTTTAAAGAGGTTGCACCCTCTTTAAAAAGCCCTCTTTTAAAAAGAAAAAACCCGAACAGAGTTCGGGCAGGGGCCCTTTTTTAAAACGGAGTTCGGGCCGGGGTCTGAACCCAAAAAATTTGAAAGTTCAGGCCTTTTAAATATTTCGGGCCCGTCCAAAAAAGAAAAAGGGTGCAACCCGAGCTCTGCTTTTTAAAGAGGGTGTAACCCGAACCTTTTTCAAAAACGGGGTTCAGGCCAAAAAATTTTAAAGACCCTTTTTCAAAAACAGGGTTCGGGTTGCACCCCGCCAAATAATATAAAGGGCTTTTGCCCGAGCTCTGCTCGGGTGTAACCCGAGCCTGAACCCGAAAAATTTTAAGGTTCAGGCCTTTTCGATTTTTAGGGCCCCGTCCAAAAAAGAAAAAACGCCTTTTTTCTTTTTTTATGAATTTTCGGAATCCATGAGCTTTTTAAGTGCTTCACGGGCATCTTTAAGATTTTGCTCATTGGTTTTAGTAGGGTCGCCCCCTTGAATCACTTTTGTTCTTACAGTCATTTGGAATCCATTTCCTAAATCCAATACAACTTTTTCTGGTTCCGAAGATTCAAGCACACTAGGTGGTAGTGGTTGGGTTTCTTCTGGAATTTCTTTTTCCTTAAAGGAATTCTTCTTTTTGCTATGCTCATTCGGAGAATCGAATTCTGAAGGTAACGTCATAATCTAAAAATTTTTTGCGTTTTGGTTTTCCCCGTCAAGCTTCTTTCATAACTTTGCCAATAACTGGTAAATGCTATCTTTAAACCAACAATTCTGGTTTATCTAAAACATGGTATTCTTTGACAAAAAATAGCTAGACTCCCTTTTTCAATAAAAAACTGAAAAGTCAAGAGTTTTTGAAAAGAAAGAAAGAAACGTTCACTCTTTTTTTTGAAAAAAAAAAGAATTTTTGAATTTTGGAAACTAAAAAAGTTTTTAGTTTGTGAAGCCTGTTAGATAGGATTCTAAAAGGAAAGACTAATCGAATCAATCCAATGCAACGAACCTCAAAAAAGAAACGTTTGTAAAAAAAATTAGAAAGTTTTAAAAAGGATTTTCTAAAAAAATAAAAGAAACAACATTCCCTCTTTTATGAAAAAAACGTTAGCAAAAAAGCTTTTTCGTAGCAGTCATGCCCTGCTTTGAATTTTAAAGCATTTGATTTTGATGCATTCCTCTTTTATTTAAAAACGAAAAATGAGGCTTTTTTTTCTTTAAGAAAGCAGGTGTTAACCTTCTGGAAATTAGCATTTACGAAAAAGAAAAGCTCCACCCTTCTTCTTTTTTTAAACGGAGAAAGGCTTTTTGACTTTTTGGCCGTAACCAAAAAAATTATAAGGTTCCGGTTTGAACTTTTTTCCTTATAAAAAGCAGAGGCTTGAGTCTCTGCATTCAGCCTTTTTTCAAAAAAAGATAAAAAGAAAAACATTAAGAATAAGAAAAAATTTTTAGAAAGAATTAATGAATCAAATCAAAAAAATCTCTTCAAAGCGATAAGTTGTGAGTTCGACACTTTTCTTCTTTCATTCTAAAAACAGGCGATGAAAGTCTATTGGTAGTAAATTCTTCTTTTTTGACTTGTATTTCACAAGACTCTTTTTTCTTTTATCATAGAACGAGTAAAGGAAAAAAGCTTTGAATGAAAAGCCGGAGCCCTCTTTAAAATATCAAAAACAGGGCCTTTTCAATTATTAGGACCGAAACCCTGTTCCGGTTTATCCCCGAGCCCTGCTTTGTGATATTAAGAAAGGGTTTTTGCTTGAGCAAGGCTCGGGCAAAAGCAAAAAAGCATCTGATACTCTCTAATTTTTAGAAATGTTTCTTTTGTATTTAATACACATTTTTTGAATTCAAAGAAAAAGAAAGATAAAAATTAGTTTTTTCTTTTGACATAACACATTCTCCCTTATTGAATAAAAATTAGAAAAAGTTGTCATTTTCTTTTTTTAAATGCATTTGCCCGAAGGGTTTTTTTGGGGGGTCTTTTTAATAAGCGAGGGCCCCTGCCCAAACCCTTAATCTTTTTTGGCGAAGCACTTTAAAAAGCCCTTTCCCCTTTCTTAGTAAAAAAAGGAAAAAAAGATGGACGGAGTTCGGGTGGCCCCCTTTGTTTAAAGAAGGGCTAAAATTTGCTGCTAGAGCTGGTTTTTGATAAAAAGGTCAGAATCTATTCAAAAAAGAAAAAGGCCCTGCAGGGGGTCTTAAAAACAAAAATTTTGAAAAATATTCTTTCTTAAAAACTTTTTTTATTGAGAAAAAAGCGCAGAGGAGGTCTTAGATAAAAACCCTCAGAAAGGGCTCAAATTTGCTTTCAGAGCGAGTTTTTTTAAAAAACAATAGATTCTACCTTTTTCTCAAAAAACTTGCTCCTCTCTCTTTTAAAAAGGTAGCAAAAAAAGACCATTTCTGAGGTTTTTGGTTTCTCCGTTTTTAAAAAGGGCCCCTGCTTTTTAAAGAACTCCGTTTTGAAAAAGGGCGCCTGCTTTTTAAAGAACTCCGTTTTGAAAAAGGGCCCTGCCCGAACGGAGTTCGGGTTTTTTCATTTCAAAAAGAGGGCTTTTTAAAAGGTTGCACCCCTTATCTCCCTCTTCTTCTTAAAAAAGTAAAAAAGGGGGACCTTAAAAACGAAAATTTTGAAAAAATATTCTTTCTTAATAAAGTTTTTTATTAAGAAAAAAAGCACAGAGGAGGTCTTAGATAAAAACCCTCAGAAAGGGCTCAAATTTGCTTCCAGAGCTCTTTTTTGAAAAAACAATAGATTCCTACCTTTTTCTAAAAAACTCGCTCTGGAAGCAAAAAAAGACCATTTCTGAGGATTTTGGTTTCTCCCCATGTTCTGAAGAAAAAAGAGATTTTCTCTTTTATTGTCAAACTCTCTGAAAACCCTCCTTTTTTCTTTGAAAAGGAGCTCTTTTTTTAAAAGGCCTCATAATTTGAAAGGCCCGTTTCTTTCAAATAAATGGCCCCCTCTGTTTAAAGAAGGGCTAATATTCTTTTCCTTTTAAAAGAGAGAGGAGTGCAACCCGAACCACGTTTTATAAAAAGGGTGCAACCTTTTAAAAAGCCCTATTTAAGAGGAAAAAACCCCGTCCAAAAAAGAAAAGGGCTTTTGCCCGAGCTCTGCTTTTTAAAGAGGGTGCAACCCGAACCTGAACCCAAAAAATTTTAAGGTTCAGGCCTTTTCTCTTTTTTGGGCCCCGTCCACTTCTTTTTTTTGGAAAAGAAAAGGGCTCTTTTGTGAGAAAAGGTCAGAATACCCTAAAAAAAACATTTTTTCTTTTAAAAAAAGATTCTTTCTTAAAAAAGTTTTTTTATTTAGTAAAAAGTAGAGAGGACCTTAAAAATTATGAGGCCTTTTTAAAGAGCTTCGCTCGGGTTTTTATCTAAAAAACCCTCTGAAAGGGCTAAAATTGACTTCTAGAGCTCTTTTATGAAGAAAAAGGTCATAATGGATTCAAAAAAGAGATTTTGCTTTTAAGAGAAGAAAAATAGCCTTTTAAAAAGAAAAAGGGATATTTTCAAAAAGTTTTTTTATTTTAAAAAAAGCATAGATGGGCGCACTCCAAACCCTGTTCCGGTTTTATTTAAAAACCGGAACGGTGTTTTTTTTCATTTAAAAAAGAGGGCGGGCTTTTTAAAAAGCCCTTTTTCTTTTCCAAAAAAAGAAGAGGACGGGGTTTTTTCCTTTTAAAAGAGGGCTTTTTAAAAGGTTGCACCCGAGCAAAGCTCGGGCAAAAGCCCGAACGGGGTTCGGGTTGCACCCTTTCCCCTTTCTTAGTAAAAAAAGGAAAAAAGATGGACGGAGTTCGGGTGGCCCCCCTTCTTCCGCAAAAAATGGCCCCCTCTGTTTAAAGAAGGGCTAAAATTCTTTTCCTTTTAAAAGAGAGAGGAGTAAGACCCCACCCTCTTTTAAAAGGAAAAAGCCCTCTTTTTTGAAAGGAAAACACCTGAACCAAAAAAATTTTAAGGTTCAGGCCAAAAAATTTGAAAGGCCCCGTTTTTAAAAAGGGTGTAACCCCACCCTCTTTTAAAAGGAAAAAGCCCTCTTTTTTGAAAGGAAAACACCTGAACAGAGTTCAGACTATGGCCCCGTGTTTGAAAAAGGGTGTAACCCGAACCTGAACAGGGTTCAGGCCTTTTATATATTTTGGGCCCCGTTTTTGAAAAAGGGCACTTTTTTTGAGAAAAAGATAGAAATCCTATGATAAGAGAAAAAACCATAGAAAGGGTTAAATTTTGCTTTCTTTTAAAAAAGAGAGGAGCTCTTTTTTTTGAGAAAAGGTCAAAATACCTTAGGACTGGGGTTTTTAGCTAAAAACCCGAGCGGAGCTCTTTAAAAAGGTCTCATAATTTTAAAGGCCCTTTTTTTCAAAAAAAAGAAAGGCTAAATTTTGCTCAATTGTGAAAAGAAGAGGAGTAAAACCCGAACCTTTTTTTTTAGGCGGAGCTCAGGCCTCTTTATTTTATAGGCCCTCTTTAAAAAGCGGAGCTCTTTTTCTTTTTTTTTTCTTTAAAAAGGCCTCTTAATTCTATAGGCCCGTATTCTTTTTGGGTAAAAAGCTTTTTAAAAAGCGAGGGCCTCTGAATTTTTGAGGGCCCTTTTTCTGTAAAAAAGAAGGACGGAGCTCGGGCTTTTGAATTTTAAAGGGCCCTGCAAAAAAAGGGCTCTTTTTTTGAAAATGTCTAATACCTTAAAAAAAAAAAGTTTTTTCTTTTAAAAAGAATTTTTTTAAAAACTTTTTTTTTAGAAAAAAGCAGAGAGGGCCCCTGCTTTTTAAAGAACTCCGTTTTTAAAAAGAGCCCCCTGCTTTTGAAAGAGTTACGGGAGGGTTGTTTCGATAAAAACCCTCAGAAAGGGCTCAAATTTGCTTCCAGAGAGAGTTTTTTGAGAAAATGGTAGAATCTATCATAAAAGAAAAAACCCCCTCTTAAAAGGCTAAATTTTGCATTTAAAGCACTTTTTATAAAAAAGTGAGAATCTCTCAAAAAAGGAATTTAAGGAGTGCAACCCTTTTTCAAAAACCCCGTTCGGGGACTTCAAAAAGTTTTTTTATTTACAAAAAAAAAGCATAGAGGGCCCTTGCTTTTTAAAGAACTCCGTTTTTAAAAAGGGCCCCTGCTTTTGAAAGAGCTACGTGAGGGTTGTTTCGATAAAAACCCCTCAGAAAAGGTTCAAATTTGCTTCCAGAGCGAGTTTTTTTAAAAAAAGAAAAAATCTATCGTGAGAAAAAAAAACCGGAACAGGGTTTTTTCATTTCAAAAAAAGAGGGCGGGCTTTTTAAAAAGCCCTTTTTCAAAAACGGAGTTCGGGTTGCACCCCCTTCTTCCACAAAAAATGGTCCCCTCTGGAAAGGCTAAATTTGGCTTTCTTTTAAAAGAGAGAGGAGTGCAACCTTTTAAAAAGCCCTATTTTAAAAAGAAAACACCTTTTTCAAAATCAAAAACGGAGTTCAGACCTTTTATCTCTTTTGGGCCCCGTCCTCTTCTTTTTTTGGAAAAGAAAAAGGGTGTAACCCGAACCTGAACCCAAAAAATTTTAAGGTTCAGGCCTTTTATCTTTTTTGGGCCCCGTCCTCTTTTTTTTTGGAAAAGAAAAGGGCTTTTGCCCGAGCTCTGCTCGGGTGCAACCCGAACCTTAAAATTTTTTGGGTTCGGGCTTTTTTTTGAAAAAAGGTCTTAATACCTTAGAAAAAGGAAAAGTGCCCTTTTTCAAAAACGGGGCCATAGCCTTTTTTAAAAACCCCGTTCAGGTTTTTTCATTTCAAAAAAAGAGGGCTTTTTAAAAGGTTGCACCCCTTACTATCCCTCTTCTAATAAAAGAAGAAAAAGGGGACCTTCAAAACGTCCCCCTTTTCTGGCTCTTCTTCTTAAAAAAGGAAAAAAATGGAGGACTTAAAAAAGTTTTTTTATTTAGAAAAAAGCAGAGAAGGTTTTTAGATAAAAACCCTCAGAAAGGGCTCAAATTCTCTTCCAGAGCGATTTTTTTTGAGAAAAGGTCATAATACAGCTGTTTTGAAAAAAACTCGCTCTGGAAGCAAAAAAAAGCCATTTCTGAGCGTTTTGGTTTCTCCCCCCATGTTTTGAAGAAAAAAGAGAATTTCTCTTTTAGTGTTAAACTCTCTAAAAACCGGAACGGGGTTTTTTCATTTTCAAAAAAGAGGGCTTTTTAAAAGCTGCGCCCCCTTCTTTCACAAAAAATGGCCCCCTCTGTTTAAAAAAGGGCTAAATTTGGCTTCCTTTTAAAAGAGAGAGGAGTAAGACCTTTTCAAAAGCCCTCTTTTTTTAAAGGAAAACACCTGAACCAAAAAAATTTTAAGGTTCAGGCCAAAAAATTTTAAAGGCCCCGTTTTTGAAAAAGGGCACTTTTTTAAAAAAGCTCAGAATACCCTAAAAACCTGTTTTTCTTTCAAAAATGGGGAACCTTAAAAAGCTTTTTTTATTTAAAAAAAAAGCATAGAGGGCCCCTGCCCGAACCAAAAAAATTATAGGGTGAGGGCCCCTGCTTTTTTTAAAAAACGGAGTTCGGGTTGTTTCGATAAAAACCCGCTTCTTAAAAAAAAATGGAAGGGCTCAATTTGGCTACCTTTTAAAAGAGAGAGGAGCGAGTTTTTTTAGAAAAAGGTAAAATCTATCATAAGAGAAAAAAAACCCTCTTCTTTTAAAAAGAGGCCCCCTCTGTTTAAAGAAGGGCTAAATTTTGCTTCCTTTTAAAAAGAGAGAGGAGCATTTTTTTAGATAAGGTCAGAATACCTTAGAAAAAGAAAAAAGGCCTTTTTAAAAAACCCCGTTCGGTCCTTTCAAATTTTTTGGCCTGAACCTTAAAATTTTTTTGGTTCAGGTTCGGGTTACACCCTTTTCTTATTTTGGCCAGGCGCAGCCTTTTTAAAAAACCCCGTTCCGGTTTTTACCCTCACATAGCCCTTTTTTTTAGGCAGGGGCCCTCTTTTTAATAAAAAAGGACCCCTTTTTAAAAAACGGGATTCGGGTTACACCCTTTTCTTTTTTTTTAGGCAGAGGTCCTCTTAATAAGAGAAGAGGCCAAAAAAATTAAGAGGCCTTTTTAAAGAAAAAGAAAAAGAAAAAGAAAAAGAAAAAGAGCTCCGCCCTTCTTTTTTACAGAAAAAGGTTCGGGTTTCTTAAATATTTTGGGCCCTCGCTCCGCTTTTTCAAAAGGCTGCGCCCTTTCCCCCTTTCCCCCTTTCCCTCTTTCCCCCTTTCCCCCTTTCCCCCTTTCTTTGCAAAAAAAGTCAAAAAAAAGAAGGCGGAGCTCTTCTTTTGCGTAATAACCGGAACGGGGTTTTTTTCATTTCAAAAAAAAGGGCGGGCTTTTTAAAAAGCCCTTTTTCAAAAGCGTAGCTCGGGGAAGAACCCTTTCTCTGTAAAAAAAAGAAGAAAGGCGGAGCTTTTTAAAAACGGTCTCCTTTTCAAAAAAAGTTCAAAAAAGGTCAAAAAAAGGTCAAAAAAGGAATTGTTTGGGCCCTGTTTTTGAAAGAGGGCTTCTAAATAAAAAAAGAGGTCATGCTTTTAAAAAAGCCCTTTTGAAATGAAAAAAGCCGAGTAAAGACAAAGCCTTTGAAGATTCAAAGGTCGTTTTCTTTTTACAAAAGGAAAAATTACCTTAGCGAAGAAATATCTTTTTGTTCCAGTTCTCCTTTTTTATTTGAAACATAAACTTTCACATTTAAACATAAGGCGTTCAGTTCACAAATTAAAAGTTTAAAAGAAGCTGGCGTACCAAAACAAAGGTGTTTATTACGTATAATCGAATCCCAAACAGTAGTACGTCCTACTATATCATCCGATTTGATCGTTACAAGCTCTAAAAGATTTAAAGCAGCACCATAACCTTCAATTGCCCAAACTTCCATTTCACCTAATCTTTGTCCACCTTGTTTCGAACGACCCTTTAATGGTTGCTGTGTAATCAATGAATACGGCCCTACCGAGCGCGAATTTCCGGTCCACACAGGCAACCCAATACGTCGAACATAAAAAACTTCATTTGGTACACTTAAACAAAAAACTTTTCCTTTATACTGCAAAACTTGTTCGATTTGATCTTTTTTTTCTTCTTTCTGACCAGAGTTCACTGCGGGAGTATTCTTTTCTTTGAGAATTGAAAGACACCATAAGTCAAACTTAGATAGAATTACGCGACCATTTCTTAGTTTACCTTTTGTTCCTTTTTTTCTAAATAGAGACTTGTTTGCACTCCAGCCAGCATGCAAAGCTAAACGCATCACATCATCAGCTAATTTTATTGATTTTGTGTGATAACTCAAAGAATTCCTTTCTCCTTCCTTTTGAAAAGAAAAATGAAGAGTCCCACTCCCTAAACACATAGCTTCTAGAAGTAAACGGGCTTGTTTTTGACTTAATTCCCAAGCCCAAGGTGGGAGTGATTTTTTTAAGCCACCAACACTCAAAGGTTTTAAATAAGTCCATAATTGTTTGTTGCGAATTATGAATTTTTTCTTTTGAATTTTATAAGAGTAGCCGAGTTTTTGAACGGAATTTTCTAAACTATTGACTATACGTGGTTTTGTTAGAGTTAGTTCAACTTGGCAAATTCTTTCTAACAACGTTTTTTTTGTTGATATTTCTAAAGTAGAAGAAGAAATTCTTATCTTGTTAACAACACGACCTTTAGTAACCCACAAACCAAAAAATGTTAACCATGCATTCATGTCCACTTGTATGTTTGGAAAAAAGAATGAATAACTTTTTAGAGAAGGTAAAAAGAAGTTGAAATCTTCTTTTCCCCAGGTTGCTTTTTTCAAATACTTGAAGTGTTTACCAACTAAATTTTTTGCTTCTATTAATTCAAAACCATCAAAAGAAGCACCAGGTATTTCACCCTTTTTGACGTACATTCGGTGGTTTAGTGTAACAAGTAAAGAAAGATTTTTGTTTGTAATGAAGTAAAGAGGGCCACAAAAATCTTCATAGTGATGAAGTTTTGTAGGATTTTGATAAACAAGCTCACCGTTTTTATCTAAAGTTGCAATTTTGTTGGAAAGACTAACTTTCTGAATTGGTAGCCAACCTTCTGCTGTTAAAACGTCGTGGTCGGGAGTCAAACAATGCATCTTATCATCAACTAAATGGACTAGTTTGATAATATAAGCTCGCCCAACTGTAATAGCTTGGTCAAAACGATCGCCAGTACGTCCATCGTATAAACGAATTTTACCAGGATTCTCTGGTTTAAAAATCCACGATAGACCAGTTTGAGAGCTTGCTTTATATAATTTTTCAAAAACAAAACTGCGTGAAGCATCAGGACCATAACTTTCATCAAAAGGTGTGATTCTATATTGTTCGCCTAAAAACTTTCCAGCAAACCCAAGTAAACACTCATAAATTTGACCTACGTTCATACGAGAAGGAACACCTAAAGGGTTTAACACTAAATCTAAAGGGCTTCCATCAGGAAGATAAGGCATGTCTTCGCGTGGTAAAATTTCAGAAACAATCCCTTTATTCCCATGTCGACCAGCCATTTTATCACCAACTCTAATTTTTCTTTTTTGTGCTAAATAGATTTGAACAAAAGTAGGAACTTTTTGAGAAAACTGAGGAATTTTCTTTTTCAAAAGAAAAAAGGAATTTTTTCGTGTTTTTGGTCCTTCTTCGTTTAAAGACGAAAGTTTTTTTTTCTTCTTGTTTTGAAGAGAAGTTTCATCATTTTTTTTCTTTTTGTTTTGAAAAGAAAAAGAAAGAGGAAGGGCTAAATTTTGCTTTTTTTTACCAGTCTCTTCAGGAATTTCGTTAACTGACTTTTTTTCTTTCGTTTTTAAAACTTTTTTCTTTGTTTTTTTATTAACCTCTTCCGAAATTTTGTTAACTGACTTTCTTTTTTTCGTTCTTTCATCTTGTTTTAAAGAAAAGTCTTGTTTTTTTTCCTTATTTTGCAGCTTTTGAAATTTCATTGGAAATGATTGAATTTTTTCAAAAAGAGTCATAACCAAAGGTTTAAATTTATATTTTTTTCTTTTTTTTAAACTTTTTTCCGTTCTTACTAAATGAGCTTTTTTCTTTTTTAATGACAATAGGGAAAGAGCTAATTTGACTTTTTTTGAATTTTCCTTAAAAAAAGCGAAACTTCTCTTTTTTTGAAAAGAGTTTTTCTTCAAACTGCCTTTTTTCTTTAATAAGGAAAGACCTTTTTTCTTTTTATTTAAAAGAGGTGAAGAACTATATTGAAGAATTTGTGTGTGAATAACTTTGGCTTCAAAACCTGTAGGAACACGTAATGAGCTATCACGGTGTGTAGGCTCTGAATGATGGCCTAGAATGTCACGTAAAAGCTTTTCATAACCCGAGCGGTTTTTTGGTTCATCAATTGGGGTTTTCTTACCAACTAAAATATCACCTTCTTTCACAAATGTTCCTAGTTTGACAATTCCTTTTTTATCTAAATTTTTGCATTCTTCTGTTTGATCACTATTAGGTAAATTTCGCGTAATTTCTTCGACACCTTTTTTGACTTTTGAAACTTTGATTTCATATTTTTCAATATGAATTGACGTATGAAGATCGTCCGAAACAAGTCTTTCGCTTATTAAAATAGCATCTTCATAATTATAACCTTCCCATGGCATGTACGCTATTAAAAGGTTTTGGCCAATTGACAGCTCTCCCGCTACGCTCGTTGAACAATTGGCCAAAAGGTCACCAGGTTGAACCCAAGTTCCTTCACCAACAGCTGTTCGATGAACAGAAAGAGTGTCTTGATTTGTTCTTTGATATCCTTCTAAATTATATTCAACTCTAATTGATTTCATATGAATTTTTTTTTTTTTTTTTCTAAAATTCAATCGTTTTCTTTATTAATCCTTTGATATTCGTCTAACAACCTTTTATGAAAGAGTCTTTTTTCTTTAAAGAGCAAGTAAGACCCAAACCTTTTTCTGTAAAAACGAAGGGCCCGAAATATTTAAGAGGCCCTTTTTAAAAAGCGAGGGCCCCTGCCCTCACTCTCCTTTTAAAAAGAAAAGAGCCCATAAAAATTAAGAGGCTTTTTATAAAAAGCTCCGTCCTTCTTTTTTAAATAAAAAGGCTCGGGTCTCTTAAATATTTCTTTAAAAAGCCCTCGCTTTTTAAAAAGCCCTTCTGTTTTAAAGAATAAAGAAAAAGGGCCCGCTTAAAAAAAAGGCTTTTTATGGGCTCCTTTTTTCTTTTCTGTCAAAACATTTTTTTAGGTTGAGGTTATCTGAAATCAAAGGAAAAAACTTTTTAGACAACTAGCTAGTTGTCTAAAAAGGGATAGAGGGTGCAACCCTTTTTCAAAAATCCGAGCTCCGCTCAATAATAATAAGGGTGCAACCCCACCCTCTTTTAAAAGGAAAAAGCCCTCTTTTTAAAATGAAAAACCCTCTTTTTTTGAAATGAAAAAACCCTCACGTAGTTCTTTCAAAAGCAGGGGCCCTCCTTTTTCTTTGAAAAGGAGTTCTTTAAAAAGCAGGGTCCTGAACCCAAAAAATTTGAAAGTTCAGGCCTTTTAAATATTTCGGGCCCCGTTTTTGAAAAAGGGTGCAACCTTTTAAAAAGCCCTATTTAAAAGGAAAAAACCCGAACGGAGTTCGGGCAGGGGCCCTCACCCAAAAAATTTGAAAGTTCGGGCAGGGGCCCCGTCCATCTTTTTTTACAGAAAAAGGGCCTTTAATATTTATAGGGCCCTTCCCCTTTCTTTGTAAAAAAGTAAAAAAGAAGAAAGGCGGAGCTCTTTTTTTACGTAAAAACCGGAACGGGATTTTTGAAAAAGGCCTTCTTCTTTTTTACAGAGAAAAGGCCTCTTTCTCTTTCAAAAAAGAAAAAGGCGGGGCTTTTTAAAGAACTATTTAAAAGGCCTTTTTCAAAAACGGAGTTCAGGTTTTTTCATTTCAAAAAAGAGGGTTTTCCTTTTAAAAGAGGGCTTTTTAAAAGGTTGCAGCCTTTTCCTTTTTTTTTGTAAAAAAAACGGAAAAAGAAGAAGACGGAGCTCTTTAAAAAGGCCTCTTAATTTTTATGGGCTCTTTTCTTTTTAAAAGGAGGGTTCTCTCTTTTCAAAACTAGTTAGCTAATATTGGGGGCTGGAAGCCCTTCTCACAACAATAAGCTAAAGGAATATTAAGAGTCGATTTTTTTTCGCTCTTCTTCGAAAAAAAAACGCAGGCGTTTTTCTAGAGAAATTTTTGAGTTTTAGTAATCATGTAAAAAAAAAACTTTTTTGGATTTATAAAAAAGAAAGAGAGAACTTCTTTTTATAACAGAAAGTTAGAAAAAACTCTTTTTTATAAAGGGATGATTAGTTTAATGTTTCACAGCACCTTATAAAAAGGCCTTTTTGGATTCAAAAAGGTATAAGGTATTGTGAAAGGTCTTCTATTAATTAAAAAAAGTCTTTTTTCTTTCAAAAAATCGATCTAAAAGTTTGATTTTTAAAATGCTTTAAAATGGCCAAATTTTTTTTGTAGAGCACTTTAAAAAGAAAAAAAGCCTAGCCCTTCTTATTTGTGGGGCGAGCGCCCCTGCTTTTTAAAGAACGTTTTTCTTTTTTGGGCAGAGCTCTTTAAAAAAATCTTTTAATTATTGAGAGCCCTTTTTTTTGTAAAAAAGAAGAAGGCGGAGCTCTTTGAAAAACCGGAACGGGGTTTTTGAAAAAGGCTGCGTCCCCTTCAAAAAAAAGATTTTTATGGGTTCCTTTTTAAAGAAAAAAGGAGAGTAAAGACCCCCTTTTTTGGCAGAGTTCGCCTTTTTTTTGCAGGGCCACAGCCCTTTTTCAAAAACGGAGTTCGGGTTTGGGTTACAGGCCCTTGCCCTTTTTAAAAAGCGGAGCGAGGGTTTCTACGCAAGAGAAGAGCTCCGCCTTTGAATTCTAAGAGGGCCCAATAAATTGAAGAGGCCCTTTTCTTTTCCAAAAAAAGAAGAGGACGGGGCCCGAAATAGATAAAAGGCCTGAACCTTAAAATTTTTTGGGTTCAGGTTCGGGTTGCACCCGAGCAGAGCTCGAGCAAAAGCCCTTTCTCTTTCAAAAACGGGGCCTTTCAAATTTTTTGGCCTGAACCTTAAAATTTTTTTGGTTCAGGTTTTTTCTTTTCAAAAAAAGAGGGCTTTTTCTTTTTAAAAGAGGGGTTTTTAAAAGGTTGCACCCTTTTTCAAAACCCTCACAAAAAAAAAGAGAGGGCCTTTTTTCTTTTTTTGGACGGGGTTCGGGTTACACCCTTTTCTTTTTTTTAGGCAGGGGGTGCAACCCCGCCCTCTTTTAAAAGGAAAAACCCCGCCTTCTTCTTTTTTTTGAAAGAGAAAGGGCTTTTGCTCGAGCTCTGCTCGGGTGCAACCCGAACCCCGTTCGGGCTTTTGCCCGAGCTCTGCTCGGGTGCAATTTTTTAAAAAGCCCTATTTAAAAGGAAAACACCTTTTTCAAAAGCAAAAACGGAGTTCAGGTTTTTTATCTATTTTGGGCCCCGTCCTCTTCATTTTTTGAAAGAAAAACAAAAAAAAAAAGGACCTCTTAAATCAAAAACTCAGCCTTTTCTCATTAGAAAAGAAAAAAGTTTTTTTGAAACATAAAAAGGATTTTTATCAGTCTTTTTTTGAAAAAGGAAAAGCTCGAACCAAGTCAAAGACTTTTTACCAAAAAAAGAAAAAAACTCGAACAGGGTTTTTTCATTTCAAAAAAGAGGGCTTTTTCCTTTTAAAAAAGGGCTTTTTAAAAGGTTGCACCCGAGCAGAGCTCGGGCAAAAGCCCTTTTCTTTAAAAAAAGGTAGGGCTTTTTAAAGAAAAAATTCAAAAACTTGAACTCCGTTTTTGAAAAAGGTTCGGATTACACCCTTTTCTTTAAAAAGAAGAAGGCGGAGCCCGAAAAAATTCAAAGGCCTGAAAGGAGTTCAGATTCGGGTTACACCCTTTTCTTTTTTTGGCCCAGAAAAAAAGAATTGATGAGGCCCTTATTAAAAAGCTTCGCCCAAAAAAAATGTTCGGGTTTCACCCTTTTCTCTTTTTTGGCCCAGAAAAGAAGAATTGAGGAGGCCCTTATTAAAAAGCTTCGCCCAAAAAAATGTTCGGGTTTCACCCTTTTCTCTTTTTTGGCCCAAAAAAGAACAAGGATCGGGTTACACCAGGGGGTTCGGGTCTCTTAAGTTTTTCGGACCTTGTTCAGGCAAAATTTAGCTAAATAAAAAAGGTCTTTACGCAAAAGAAGAGCCCCGCCTTCTTTTTTTTTGAAAAAGAGATGGGTTTATGCGCAAGAGAAGAGCTCCGCCCTTTTTTTACAGGAAAAGGCCAAAAAAAATTGAAGAGGCCTTTTCCCACCAAACTAAAAAACGAGTAAGCCTTCTTCTTTTTTTACAAAAAAAAGGTTTTGGGTTACAGTGTTCACCCTTTTCTAGCTTTTTTACAAAAAAAAAGATAGAAGCTTTATCTCTATAAACCGGAACCTTAGAATTTTTTGGTTCTGGCCAAACAATTTTTAAGGCCCTTCTCCGTAAAAAAGAAGAAGGCGGGGTTTTTTAAAGAAATATTTAAGAGGCCTTTTTAAAAACCCCGTTCAGGCCTTTTAACTCTTTCGGGCCCCGTCCAAAAAAAATAAAGGGTGCAACCCGAATCTGAACGGGGTTCAGGCCTTTTATCTATTTTGGGCCCCGCCAAAAAAGATAAAGGGTGTAACCCGAACCTTAAAATTTTTTGGGTTCGGGCCCTTTTTTGAAGAAAAAGGTCATTATTTCTTAAAAAAAGAGATTTTGCTTTGAAAAAGTCCTCCCATTTTTTTTAATAAGAAGAAGTCGAAAAGGGGACCTTGTAAAAAAGGGGACATTCTTAAATAAGTTTTTTCTGAAAAAGCATAGAGGGCCCCTGCTTTTTAAAGAACTTTTTTTTTATTAAAAGCAGGGCCCCTGCTTATTAAAGAACTCTTCTCTTATTAAAATGGGGGCCCCTGCTTTTTAAAGAGCTACGTGAGGGTTGTTCATCTAAAAACCCTCAGAAAGGGCTCAAATTTGCTTCCAGAGCGAGTTTTTTAAGAAAAAGGTCAGAATCCCTTCAAAAAAAAGTTTGCCCTCTTAAAAAAGCAAAAAAAGGCCTTTTAAAAGAAAAAGTTGCAATACCTTAAAAACAAAAATTTTTCTTTTCCAAAAGAGTCTTTCTTTAAAACTTTTTTTTATTTAAAAAAGCAGAGAGGAGGTCTTAAATAAAAACCCTCAGAAAGGGCTCAAATTTGCTTCCAGAGCGAGTTTTTTGAGAAAAAGGTAGAATCTATCATAAAAGAAAAAAAACCCTCTTAAAAGGCTAAATTTTGCATTTAAAGCTCTTTTTTGAGAAAAGGTCAGAATACCTTAAAAACGAACATTTTTTTTTTGATTCTTTTTAAAAGCTTTTTTTGAGTTCGAAAAAAGCAGAGAGGGCCAATGCTTTTTAAAGAACTCCGTTTTGAAAAAGGGTTGTTTCGATAAAAACCGGAACGGAGTTTTTTTCATTTCAAAAAAAGAGGGTGGGCTTTTTCAAAAGCCCTTTTCTTTTTTGGACGGGGTTCGGGTTGCACCCTTTCCTTTTCCAAAAAAAGAAGAGGACGGGGCCCAAAAGAGATAAAAGGCCTGAACCTTAAAATTTTTTGGGTTCAGGTTCGGGTTGCACCCGAGCAGAGCTCGGGCAAAAGCCCTTTTTCTTTTTTGGATGGGGTGTTTTCCTTTTAAAAGAGGGCTTTTTTAAAGGTTGCACCCCCTTAAAAAAAGGATTTTTATGGGCTCTTTTCTTATTAAAAGGAGGGGAATAACCGGAACGGGGTTTTTTTCAAAAGGATGCGCCCTTTCCCCTTTCTTAGTAAAAAAAGGAAAAAAAAGAAGAAGGGCAGAGCTCTTTTTTTACATAAAAACCAGAACAGAATTCCGGCTGCGCCCTTTTTCTTTCTTGGCTTCCTCGTTTTCTAGTTTGTTGGGGAAGGGCCTCCTTAAAAAAAAGGAATTGTTTGGGCTTTGAAAGAGGGCCTTCTTTTTTCAATAGTTTTTTCTTTTTCTAATTCATAGAAAAATTAAGTACGTGTTTTTTGTAATATAAAATGAAATAAAACTCTTCCAGGTGTCGTGCAAAGAACTTGACTTAAACGATTTTGATTTGAATCAAAAAGTCTAGCACTTGAATCAGAATTTATGGTTCGGTTTTGACCAGTGGAATGAATTCTTAATTCAAGAATTTTTGCTTCTTTTTTACCATTTGCCGAAGGGTCCGTTTGAATCAAACCGTCGAATCGAACCCAAATATTTGTATGAATCGAGACCAAGTTTCTATCATAAGCTTTTAAAACTTCATCAAAACTACTAAAAAAAAGTTTTGTTTTTTTCTTTTGCTCGGGAATGCTTTTCGCAACGGACGTTGTTAAATAATAAATCCCTAAAACCATATCTTGACTCGGTAAAAGAGCTGGTTCACCTGTAGCGGTCGATAAAAGATTATTCTGGGATAACATGAATTTAAAAGCTTCAGCTCTGGCTTGAGGTGTAATAGGAACATGAACAGCCATTTGGTCACCATCAAAATCAGCGTTGAATCCAGGGCAAACTAATGGGTGAATTAAAATTGCTCTTCCATCAACTAATATTGGTCGAAAAGCTTGAAAACCAACTTTGTGCAAAGTGGGTGCACGGTTTAATAAAATCACATGATTATTCACAACTTTTTTTAAATGATGAAAAGTTAAAACATCATCCGTTCGAATTATCTTTTTTGCACCTAAAAAAGTTCTCGCTCTACCGCTAGCAAGAAGTTCTTTTATTAAGAAAGGCATAAACAATTCCAAAGCCATTTCTTTTGGAAGGCCACATTGATGAAGCTTTAATTTCGGTCCAACCACGATTACTGAACGACCTGAATAATCCACTCTTTTCCCTAATAAATTTTGACGAAAACGTCCTTGTTTTCCTTTAAGCAAATCACTTAACGACTTCAAAGGTCTTCCACGATTATCAGTTTCAGGTTTTGTCCCACCTTTTCCATTTTCAAGAAGATTATCAACTGCTTCTTGAAGTAATTTTTGAGCTAATGAGAGAGAAAAGGGATTGTTTAAAGCTGAGTTTTGCATAAATTTTAAGACTCTCTCATTTTGATAAACAACTTTTTGATAAAGGCGATTTAAATCAGTCGAAATAATTTGATCATCTATTTGAAGAATTGGTCTTAACCCAGGGGGTAAAACAGGAAGGTAAGAAATAAAAAAGGATTCAGTAGACATTTTTTCCTTTTTCTTTCTTGAATAATATTCAAAAAGTGTCTTTCCTGCAGAAAATGGAAAAAGAAAAGAACCTGGTTCATTGGTTTCTTTTAAAATTCTTTTTTCTTTTTTTTTTCTTAAAGAGTTACTAATATACTGAAAATCTAAAAAAAGTTTTTTGTTATATTTTTTTTGCTTTTTCATTTCTTTCAAAATCTCTCTTTTCTTTTTCTGATAGGTAAAAAAAGTATCATTTTGAAAGATTAAAGAATGTTTTTCTATTTTTTCTAATTTATCATAATTTGTTGGTAAATAGACTTTTTTAAAGGTTTCAATACGATTTATGGCTATTTCAAGCTTTTGACGTAAATTTTCTAGTTTCTTTTTAGATTTTCTAAGTTTCTTTTTTACCTTTCCAAAAAAGAGATCGAGTCGTTTTAAAATCTTTATTCTTTTTCGAACAACAAAAATTGTATTAATTATATTTTTTACTCTCTTTTTGAAAACAAGAAGAATTTTGAAAAATTCTTTTTTGTTACATTCAGTTAATAATGGTGCTAAAAGACCACTCCCAACAATCGAAGAAACGTTCGAAAACAAAGTTTTTTTAAGAGCACGAGTTTTATAAAATGGCATTGGAAGATCCCGTGGTTCTTCTTTCGGCCAAAAAGAGTCCACGAATGTTTCGATTTGACCTGGTTCCCAAGCTTTGCGGTGTGAGAAACAAGAAAGACTATTCAATAAAACGGGATTTTTCGTTTCTAGATTTTCCTGAAGAAAAAAATCCTCTAAATCTTCTTTTTGATTTTCTTTTGTTTCTTCATCTAAACTCAATTCTTGTTTTAGACCTAAAGTTGTTGTCCTAAAATTTTTAAAAGAACGGAAAAATTTGAAAATTTGAAAAAATGTTCTTAGTTTTTGTTTTGGTTTTTGGAATGTTCTTAGTTTTTGTTTTGGTTTTTGGAATGTGCTTAGTTTTTGTTTTGGTTTTTGTTTTGGTTTTTGGAAAATGTTTAGTTTTTGTTTTGGTTTTTGTTTTTGTTTTTGTTTTGAAAGTTTTGCCTCCCAAGTCATCATTGCACGTCTAACTCTCATATCTAAAAAACGACGTCTTCCTTGTTCATCGAATTGATCACTCAACCTCCACCATCTTTCACGTATTGGCTTTATAGCATTTTCTTTTCTGATTTTTTCACCTTTTTTTACTGGTGGTAAAAAAGATTTTGATTTTTCCCTCTTCAACATTTTACTATAATAAAAGAAATCAAGGAATCGACTAGGTTTCCAAGCCATGTCTAAAGTGAAAGATTTTTCACAATAAGCAATGCTTTCGATTTCTTGTTTTTTTGAACCTAATAAAATCGAAATAGTACTCGGCCTAAATTTTAAATACCAAATATGAGTTACAGGAATAGCTAGTTGAATATAGCCTAGTTGATGTCTTCTTTTGTCAGACCAAGTGTATTCAACATCGCACTCTGGACAAAATTCTCTTTCTTTTAAACTCTTTTTTTCTTCTTTTTCAATTTCAAGAGAGGTAGAAAAAGAACGTATAGGTTTTTCAATTTTTATTCCACAAGCGCATTCAAAATCATTGATTGGCCCAAAAATTCTTTCACAAAACAACCCCCCTTTGATTGGTTTCAAAGTGCTATAATGCAATGTATTAGCATTCAAAACCTGACCAAAAACCTTACCATTTGGAAGTGTTTTTTCTGCCCACTGGCGAATTAACTCGGGTGATGCCATACTGATAGTTACTAGTCTTTTTTCTTCAATAAGTGCTCTTGGTTTTTTATGAATTTTTTCTTTGAACAAATCGAAAGCTTTTAAATCAGAAAAACGTTTTTTAAAAGGAATAGGATGAATTTTTCCTTCACTGTTTTTTTCTTTAAAAGAAGTGGACAATAAAGAAGAATGGTTTTGATCTTTAGAAACTGATAAAATTTTCTTTGTGTTTTCATGTGATTTAGACTTTTTTTTTGGCTGTTTCTTTCTTTTTTCTTCTTTCCCAAAAAAAGAATTGGAATCTACAACAGAAAAATCTTCAATCTCTTTTTCCTTTTTTGTTTTTTTTGACTTTTTCGGAGGAGACTCTTTAATTTTTTCTTTTGTCTTTTTTTTCTTTGAATTTTCTTTGTTAAAGTCTTTAGGAATCACTTGTTTTTTCTTAGAGTTTTTAGGAAGAGACTTTTCTTTTTTTGCATTTTTAGGAAGGGACTCTTTAGTCTTTTCTTTTTTCTTTTTTTCTTCTTCTTTCTTAGATTCTTTAGGAATTCCTTGTTTTTTCTTAGAGTCTTTAGGAAGAGACTTTTCTTTTTTTGACTTTTTAGGAGGAGACTCATTAATCTCTTGTACCTTTTTTTTGTTTTCTTCCTTCTTAAAATCTTTAGGAAAAGAGTCTTTTTTTTTCGAGTTTTTGGCAGAAGAGTCTTTTTTTTCTTTTTTCTCTTTTTTGTTTTCTTTCGTCTTCAAATCTTTAGGAAGAGATTCTTTAATCTCTTCTTTTTTAGAATCTTCTTTCTCTTTTTTGTTTTTTTCCTTCTTCAACTTTTTAGGAAGAGAGTCTTTTTTGTTTTCTTCCGTCTTCAAATCTTTAGGGGGAGACTCTTTAATCTTTTCTTTTGTCTTTTTCTTCTTTTTTTCTTCTTCTTTCTTAGATTCTTTAAGAATTCCTTCTTTTTTTTTAGATTTTTTAAGAATAGGCTTTTCTTTTGTTGACTTTTTAGGAATCACTTGTTTTTTCTTAGATTCTTTAGGAAGAGACTTTTCTTTTTTAGAGTCTTTAGGAAGAGACTCTTTAATTTCTTCTTTTCCTTTTTTCTTTTTTTCTTCTTCTTTCTTAGATTCTTTAGGAATCACTTCTTTTGTTGACTTTTTAGGAAGAGAGTCTTTTTTCTTAGAGTTTTTAGGAAGAGACTTTTCTTTTTTTGACTTTTTAGGAAGAGACTCTTTAATCTCTTCTTCTTTCTTAGATTCTTTAGGAATCACTTGTTTTTTCTTAGATTCTTTAGGAAGAGAGTCTTTTTTCTTAGATTTTTTAGGAAGAGACTTTTCTTTTTTTGACTTTTTAGGAAGAGAGTCTTTGATTTCTTCTATCTGATTCTTTTCTTTTATCTTTTTTTTCTTTGAATTTTCTTTTTTAGAGTCTTTAGGAAGAGAGTCTTTAGGAAGAGAGTCTTTGATTTCTTCTATCTCTTTTTTTTCTAAAGAATTGGAGTCTATTGCAGGAACATTTTTTTCTTTGTTATCTTCTGTGAAGTTCACAGAAGGTGTCTCACTGCTTTTCTTTTTTTTTGCGTTTGTTTGAATACTAGAGCCTTGTGATTTTGCAAAAGAGCTCCAGCTTAAAGTAAAGAAAGAGTTTTCACCACCTGTTTTGTTTTGAAATGGGTTCCCTTTTAAAAAACTATAATATGCCTTAATTGTCCTTTTTAAATAAAAATTTTTCATAATTGAATTCCTTTGTTTTGAATGAATGAAGCAAAAATTACCATACAAAATGGTGTCGAGCAAGAAAGCATTCTGAATTTTAGAAAATAAGATAAAAATGCACGCGTTCATTAAACTCAAAAACCACCTTTTTCAATGAAAAGAGTGGAATGGGTCAAATTTTTCTTTTAAAAGAGAATAGCTCTTTCTATTCTTTTTTTTTCTAAGAAAAAATGGAGCGCTAAGAAGGTTTTTGGAAAAACATTCGAAAAATAGGTAGGTTTCTTAGCTTTAAAGGGCCTTCACCAGATTCTTTTTCAAAAAAAAAGATTTGAAAGTTTAAACTTTCTCTTTTCTTTACAGTCAGAATGCGTGCTTTAACTTTATTTTGCTCACCTTGTTACTTGTCATAAAACTGCTTTTTTTCTTAAGAAAAACACCCTTCCCTTTTTTTGGTCTAGAAAAGAAAAAGGCCCGAAATATTTAAGAGGCCTTTTTAAAGAGCTCCGCCCAAAAAAGATAAAGGGCCCGAAATATTTAAGAGGCCTTTTTAAAGAAAAAGAGCTCCGCTTTTTAAAGAGGGCCTATAAAATTCAGAGGCCTTTTTAAAAAGCTCCGCCCTTCTTTTTTACAGAACAAAGGCCCGAAATATTTAAGAGGCCTTTTTAAAGAAAAAGAGCTCCGCTTTTTAAAGAGGGCCTATAAAATTCAGAGGCCTAAGCTCCGCCTAAAAAAGAAAAAAGGTTCGGGTTACACTCCTGCCTTTTTTTCTAGAAAAGAATGACAGAAGGCTCCGTATGGGTTTAAAAAGAAAGAAAGACAGAAAGACAGAAAGAAAAATTTTTCTTTCGTTTCTAATTCTTTATCAAAAAAAGAAAAAAGCCTTTTTTGTATGTTTAAATGTTGAATGTGAATCACCTAATTAACGCGTGTATTTTTATTGCTCAGCTTTTTTCTTTTGCTGGTTTTTTATGGGTGAAAGCTAAAAACTTTCATTTGCTAAACAAAAAACTTTTTTGTTCTAAAAAAGTTTTTTCATTTGGGGATAGAGGGACTTGAACCCTCACGACTCAAAGAGTCAACGGATTTTCATTTGTTCTGATTGCAGAATATTCGTTTTTTCTTTCTTAGATTGATTTCTCTTTCTTTTTTCTTTTATTTAGAAAAAGACTTTCTTTTTCCTACCTTTTTTCAAAAAGAAAAGATAAAGCCTCCCCACGGTTAAGCTAAGGCTTCTGCTGGTTTGGCGAAGCTTTTTGTTCTCTAAAAAGCACAAGCTCTTTTTAAAGAAGATAGAGCCTCTTTCATTTTTTTTATAAAAAGCATTGAAAACTTCAATACTATTCGTTACTAAAAACTCTAAACGAAGCCTTTTTCTTTCTTGAGAGCACAGGCTTTTTCTCATTTAAAGAAGGGCAAATGCCTTGAACTTTAACCTGCAAACAAAACAAAAACGGACTTTCTCTTTCTCCGTTTTGTTTTATAAACGGAGAGCTTTCATTAAGTCTCTGCACCTTCTAGATTCTAGGTCAAGACATTTTTCTTTTTAAAGGAAAAATGTCTAACTTTTTTTCTAAAGAAAAAATGTGTGAAAGGTTTATTTTCTACAAACTTCACTCTTTGGTTCTTCTTCAAAAAGAGTGCGCGTTCTTCTTAAAAACGAATTCTTTTTTCTCTTTTTTGAAAAAAAGACTTTGCCCTTTATTAGATTTAAAAAGCAGAGCCCAGGTCAAAAAATTCTTAAGAAAATATTCTGTTTTTAAAAAAGAACTTAGACTCTAGATTGGCTCAGGATTGTTTTCAAAAAATGTTTAAAAAACTTTATCTAAAAATGTTCAAATCATTGCTGTTAGTGTTTTTCATAAGAAAAATTTTACAAAAAGCATGGGTTAAACCTCTTCGCTAAAAAAGGCTATTGTTTTGCCCAGATAAAAAAGAGAATTTTTTAGCTCTTTGAAATCTAAAAGATGCCTTATTTTGAAGGCTCTCCTTTTATTCAAAAAAAAGTTTAGAAAACAAAAATTGTGAAATTCCCTGAATTTGAAAGCATTCACTTTAAAAGTCTTCTTTTAAAGGCTCAAATTTTTAAGTCCGAAGCGTCTACCGATTCCGCCATATCCCCTTGTTTTTTGACTTTTGATACAAAAGAATATTCTAACAAGTTTTGAAGATAAAAAAAAGGTTTTCTTTTAGAGTTTTAGAATTTTTTAAGTTCAAATAAAACAATTCTTATTTTTTCGAAAAATCCTCAAAAAATTCTAAAAAAAGAATTTCCTTAAACTTCTTTTGAGAATCAAAAAGGGTTACCAAGCCACTTTTTTAGAAAAAAAGAGGGCGTGCTTCTCTTTCAATAAAAAAACCCCCGTCCAAAAAAACAGAAAAGGGTGCAACCTTTTAAAAAGCCCTCTTTTAAAAGGAAAACAGCCCTCTTTTTTTGAATGAAAAACCCTCTTTTTTTGAAATGAAAAAAAACCGTTTTTGAAAAAAAGTGCAACACGAACCCCGTCCAAAAAAAGAAAGGGTTTTTGCCCGAGCTCTGCTTTTTAAAGAGGGTGCAACCCCACCCTATTTTAAAAGGAAAAAACCCGAACGGGGTTCGGGCAGGGGCCCTCACCCAAAAAATTTGAAAGTTCGGGCCTCTTAAATTTTTCCGGCCCTCACCCAAAAAATTTGAAAGTTCGGGCCTCTTAAATTTTTCCGGCCTGAACCCAAAAAATTTTAAGGTTCAGGCCTTTTAAATATTTCTTTAAAAAGCCCCGTCCTTCTTTTTTTCCTTTTTTTTACAAAGAAAGGGGAAAGGGCTTTTGCCCGAGCTCTGCTCGGGTGCAACCCGAACCCCGTCCTTCTTTTTTCCTTTTTTTACTAAGAAAGGGGAAAGGGTGCAACCCGAACCCTGTTCGGGCTTTTGCCCGAGCTCTGCTTTTTAAAGAGGGTGCAACCTGAACCTGAACGGGGCCATAGCCTGAACTCCATTCAGGTTTTGAAAAAGGCCTTTTATCTCTTTTGGGCCCCGCAAAAAAAGAAAAGGGCCTTTAAAATTTTTTGGCCTGAACCTTAAAATTTTTTTGGTTCAGGTTCAGGTTACACCCTTTTGTTCTTTTGGTTTCCTCTTTTTCTAGCTTTTTGGGGAAGGGTTACACCCTTTTTTTGATTTCCTCGTTTTCTAGTTTGTTGGGGAAGGGTTACACCCTTCCTTTTTTTGGCAGGATTGGGGTTGCACCCCCTAGCTTAAACATTAAAAAGGCTATTTTTGTGACTTTTAAAGTTTCTTTCAAAAATTAGAAATTAGACGTTTTTTCTTTTTTTTAAGAGATTTTGAAGAGAAGAATTGGTTTCTAAATGCCCTAATTTTTGTAAAGCTATTTAACTAAAAAGAATTGGGTTTTACCCACTAAACAGAAAAAGTTTTTTTAGCCCTATTTGAATTGAGTAAGAAATCCTTTTTAGAATTTCTCAAAGTTCACAAAACTGTGCTTTTTTTATTTACTTTTTAAATGAATAAAAAGAAAGAAAAGAGAGATGTTTTATTCATTTAAAAAAAGCTACCAAAATTTCAAAAATTTTCTTTTTTAAGAAGAGCGGAAACTTTTCTTTTAGCCCAAAAAATTTAAGAAGCTTGACGTTTTTTCTTTTGCTGGGCGCTGCACCGGGTTTAAAAGCAAAAAGAAAAGTGCCTTTTTCTAACTCTACTCTAAATTATAAAAAGAAAAGCCCTTTCTTATTTCAAAAAGGCGGAGCGAGGGCACAAACTCTTTTTTGGGCTTTTTTAAAAGCGAGGGCTTTTTAAAGAAATATTTAAGAGGCCCGAACATTTTTCTTTAAATAAGAAGGGCGGAGCTTTTGAATAAGGACCCCCTAAAAAAAAGGATTTTTATGGGCTTTTTTCTTATTTCAAAAAAGGGCCTCTGCCTAAAAAAAAGAAAAGGGCTTTTGCCCGAGCTCTGCTCGGGTGTAACCCGAACCTGAACCTTAAAATTTTTTGGGTTCAGGCCTTTTCTCTTTTTTGGGCCCCGTTTTTGAAAAAGGGCCCTCTCTTTTTTTTTGGTGAGGGCCCAAAATATTTAAGAGGCCTTTTTAAAGAGCTCCGCTCGGGTAAAAACAAAAAAAGAATATTTAAGGGCCTTCTCTGCAATAAAAAAAAGAAGGGCCTTATAATTTTTTTGGTTCGGGCCTCTTAATTTCCTTTTTAAAAAGAAGGGGGCCTATTCTTCCCACTTTGTGGTTTTTTTCTACTTAATTCTAAAAAGAATTTGTAAAAAAGTTATGATTCTTAAAAAAGCAGAAATGCCCAAAATTTTGTTGTAGAGTGAGTTGAATTTCAAAAACCTCCTTTTTTCCCTCTTCTTCTTAAAAAATGAAAAAAGGGGGACTTCAAAAAATCAAAAATGTCATTTTAAGCTTCTTTTAGAAGAATAAGGAAAATTTCTAAAACTTTTAAAAGCAAAACTTTTTTCTTATTTCAAAAAATTTAGTTTTCTTTAAAAAGGCTCCCACTGAAAGGCTCCCACTGGTCTAAAGCCTTGACCTTTTTCTTTTGTTGGAATTAGCTAGTCTTTCTGAGTCCTCTGGACTTTGAAATCATTTTTAAATACAAAAAAAGGGAAAGGTATAAATAGAACCCTGTCAAAAAGAAAGGGCCTTTTTCAAAAAAAGGTTTATTACCCTCCTTTGACTTTTAATAAGAGAAGAGCCCATAAAATTGAAAAGGCTTTTTTAAAGAAAAAGAGCACCTTTTCAAAGAAAAAGGAGGGCCCCTGCCTTTTTAAAGAGCTACGTGAGGGTTTTGAAAAAGGGGCTCTTAAATATTTCTTTAAAAAGCCCTCGCTCCGCTTTTTAAAAAGAGCAGAGGCGCTCATCTTCTAATTTTTTTGGTCTAATTTTTTGAGGGCAGGTGCTCGAGCAAAGCTCTGGCAGGGGCTAATTCATATCATAAAAAAAGAAAGAATATCTTTTCTTCTTCAAAAAATGTGCAGCGCTTTTAAGTTTTTCCTATAACTGGCTTATTTACCAAGTCAAAAATGAATATTTATTTAGCTTTTTTAAAAAGAAGAAGGACTGTAACTTTTTTAATAAGAAAGAAGAAGGATTCTTTTTTAGTTCAAAAATTTTTTTAATAAGAAAAGAAGTATAACCCGAACCTTTTTCTGTGAAAAAGGAGAAGGGCTTTTTAAAAGCGAGGGCCTTTTCTGTGAAAAAAGAAGAAAGGCTTTTTTAAAAGCTCGGCCTTTTCAAAATTGAAAGCCCTTATTCTGCAAAAAAGAAGAAGGGCGGAGCTCTTTTTTTGCGTAATAATCGGAACGGGGTTTTTGAAAAAGGCTGCGCCCTTTCCTATATTTAAAAGGCGGAGCGAGGGCTTTTTAAAGAAAGAGTTAATAGGCCCTTTTTTCTTTTTCAAAAAAAGAAGAGGACGGGGGCCCGAAATATTTAAAAGGCCTGAACTCTGTTTTTTAAAAAGGTGTTTTCATTTCAAAAAAAGAGGGCTTTTTCCTTTTAAAAGAGGGCTTTTTCTTTTTAAAAGAGGGTGGGGTTGCACCCTTTTTCAAACCCCTCACGTAGCTCTTTAAAAAGGCAGGGGCCCTCCTTTTTCTTTGAAAAGGTGCTCTTTTTCTTTAAAAAAGCCTTTTCAATTTTATGGGCTCTTCTCTTATTAAAAGGAAGGAGGGTCAAAAAATCGTTTTTCTCTTTTCTCTAATTTCGAATAAAGGAATGTGTTTTTTTATAAAAGAACACTGGAACCTTTGAGAATTACAGAAATTTTTGAATTCTCAAAGGTTTTAAAAAAAGACTTCCTACCTCTCTTTTAGATGAGTTTTCTTCGTAAAAGGGAAAAAAGCTTATTTTGAGATTCAAACTTTTTTCAAAGAAAAAAAGTTTTTTGACTCCATTTTCATACTTTTTCTAAAAAATTTAATAGTATTCTACTTTTCTCTTTTTTCAAAAAGTCTTTATTTCTTTTAGAAAAGAACTAGAATTTCGTTTTTTTCTCATTTTTAGAATTTTTTTAAGGATAGTTCCTTTTCTCTTTTTTGAAGTCCCCCCATTTTTCTTTTTTAAAAACGAAGAGGGAAAAAGGGCACCTTTTTTGAAGAAAACTCGCTCCTCTCTCTTTTAAAAGGAAGCAAATTTTAGCCTTTTCTGTTTTTTAAAGAAGAGGGCCAATGCCCATATTAAAAAGCACCGCCCTTCCTTTTACAGATTATGGGCCCTGCCTAAAAAAAGAAAAAGGCCCTCTCTTTTTTTTGGTGAGGGTTTTTAGATAAAACCATCTCTGCTTTTTTCTAAATAAAAAAAGTTTTTTAAGAAGAAAAGGCAGAAAAGGGGGGACGTTTTTTAAAAGAACAAATCCTCTTTTTAATAGATTCTCTTTTTTTCCAAAAAAGAGCCCTTTTCTTTTCCAAAAAAAGAAGAGGACGGGGTTCGGGTTGCACTCCTCTCTCTTTTAAAAGGAAGCCAAAATTCGCCCTCTAAGAGGGTTTTTTTCTTTTAGGATAGATTCTATCTTTTTCTAAAAAAACTCTCTCTCGAAGCAAAATTTAGCCTTTCCAGAGGGGGCCATTTTTTTTTAAGAGGCGGGCGCAGCCTTTTTAAAAAACGGAGTTCCGGTTTTTAGATGAACCACCCTTTTTCAAAACGGAGTTCTTTCAAAAGCAGGGGGCTCTTTTTGCTCTTTTTTAAATAAAAAAAACTTTTTTAAGAAAGAATATTTTTCAAAGTCCCCTTTTTTTTACAGAAGAAAGAAGGACGTTTTGAAAGGCTCCTTTTCTCTCTTTCTCTTCTTAAAAAAGGAAAAAAGGGGGCCATTTTCTTTTTTCTAAGGTACGTAGCTTTTTTAAAAAACCCCGTTCCGGTTTTGACTTTTTCTCAAAAACTAGCTCCTCTCTCTTTTAAAAGGTAGCCAAAATTAGACTTTCCATTTATTGTAGAAGAAGGGAGCGCAGCTTTTAAAAAGCCCTCTTTTTTTGAAATGAAAAAACTCCGTTCCGGTTTTTAGAGAGTTTAACACTAAAAGAAAAAATCTTTTTTCTTCAAAACATGGGGAAAAACCAAAACCCTCAGAAATAGCCTTTTTTTGCTTCCAGAGCGACTTTTTTGAAAAACAGCAGTATTATGACCTTTTCTTAAAAAAAGTCGCTCTGGAAGAGAATTTGAGCCCTTTCTGAAGGTTTTTATTTAAAAACCTTCTCTTCTTTTTTTCTAAATAAAAAAACTTTTTTAAGTCCTCCATTTTTCCTTTTTTAAGAAGAAGAGGGAGAAAAAGGGGACCTTCAAAACGTCACCATTTTTCCTTTTTTATTAGAAGAGCGATAGTTAGGGGTGCAACCTTTTAAAAAGCTCTCTTTTTTTTTATGAAAAACCACGTTCGGGGACTTTTTCTTTTTTCTAAGGTATTAAGACGTTTTCTCAAAAAAAGCCCTTTCTCTGTAATAAAAGATGGACGGGGCCCAAAATATATAAAAGGCCTGAACCCCGTTCAGGTTCGGGTTGCACCCTTTTTCTTTTCCAAAAAAAGAAGAGGACGGGGCTTTTTAAAGAAATATTTAAAAGGCCTGAACTCTGTTTTTGAAAAAGGTGTTTTCCTTTTAAAAGAGGGCGGGGTTACACCCGAGCAGAGCTCGGGCAAAAGCCCTTTTTCTTTTCCAAAAAAAGAAGAGGACGGGGCTTTTTAAAGAAATATTTAAAAAGCCTGAACTCCGTTTTTGAAAAAAGGTGTTTTCATTGAAAAAAAAGGGCTTTTGAAAAGGTTGTACTTCTCTCTTTTAAAAGGAAGCCAAAATTAGCCATTTCTGAGGTTTTTTTTTATGATAGATTCTATCTTTTTCTAAAAAAACTCTCTCTCGAAGCAAAATTTAGCCTTTCCAGAGGGGGCCTTTTTTTTAAGAAGCGGGCGCAGCCGGAACTCCGTTCCGGTTTTTAGATAAACAACCCTCACGTAGCTCTTTAAAAAGCAGGGGTCCTCACCTTAAAATTTTTTGGTTCGAGCAGGGGCCCTCTATTCTTTTTTTGTAAATAAACAAAGTTTTTTAAGTCCCCGAGCGGAATTTTTTCATTTTCAAAAAAAGAGAGCTTTTTCCTTTTAAAAAAGGGTGGGGTTGCATTCCTTAATTAATTCCTTTTTTTTAGAGATTCTCTCTTTTTTATAATAAGTGCTTTAAATGCAAAATTTAGCCTTTTAAGAGGGTTTTTTTTTCTCTTATGATAGATTTTCTCTTTTTGTAAAAAAACTCGCTCTGGAAGCAAATTTGAGCCCTTTCTGAGGGTTTTTATTTAAACAACCTGAACGGAGTTCTTTAAAAAGCAGGGGCCCTTTTTCAAAATCAAAATCAAAATCAAAATCAAAACGGAGTTCTTTAAAAAGCAGGGGCCCTCACCTTCTAATTTTTTTTGGTTCGGGCCTCTTCAATTTTTCCGGCCCTCTCTGCTTTAAAAAAAAAAGTTTTTTAAAAATGTTCTTTTTCTCCCTCTTCTTCTTAAAAAAGAAAAAGGGGGACTAAAAAACAAATGTTTTTTCTTTTAACATTTAAAAATGTCTTTTTTTTTCCTCTTTTTCTTAAAAAAAAGGAATAATGGGGGACATTTTAAAAGAAAAATGTCTTTTTTAAGGTTATTAGACCTTTTTTGAAGAAAATTCACTCCTCTCTTTTTTAAAAGGAAGCAAAATTTAGCCCTTCTCTTTTTTTTTGAAAGAAGGGGTTGCAACTCGAACATTTTTCTTTTCTGGGCCAATAAAAGGAAAAAGGGTTGCACCTTTTTCAAAAACCGGAACGGGGTTTTTTCATTTAAAAAAAGAGGGAGGGCTGCGCCCCGTCTTCTTTTTTTTGACTTTTTTACAATGAAAGGGGAAGGGCCTTTTCTCTTTTTTTGGGCCGGAACCAAAAAAATTATAAGGTTCCGGTTTTGAGAGAAAAAATTTATATCTTCTTTTTTATAAAAAAAGCTAAAAAAGGACAAAGTAAAGGCAAAGGAAAGAGAAAGAGTCGAATTCTCGATAGCTTAGACTGATGTTTTTCATTTGAGCTTTTAAACAATTATTGAAAGAGAAAATAGGACAACTTTTTGTTTCAATAAAAGAGAAAAGAGTCCTTGTTTTGGACTTTTGAATTTAAGAAATACAGAGTTTTTAATAATAAGCGTTGTTTTTTAGATAAAGAAAAGAAACTTTAAGATGAATCCAAAAGAAGACTTTTTTAATAAAAGAAATCTCGTAAGTGAGAATTTCTTCTCACCAACGAGACTTTAAAAAACAAGACTTGTTTTTATTGTTCAAAAGAAAGCGAACAGGAACGAAAAAGAAAAAAAAGTTTTTAGCTTTTTTTTAGCTAGGGTACAAAAAAGTTTACACCCCAAATCCTAGAACTTCTTAAAAAAGACTAGGCTTCAGCAGAAGCTGTTTTAACATATAGAATTAGTAAAAAAGAAGTCGGAATAATGATAAATAAAGCAGTAGCTGTCAAGCCTAAAATATTAACTTCCATCATTTCTAATTCTTTCCTAATAGATTATTATACTCACTCAATTTCAAATACTTTTTTAGCATTGTAAGTTTTAGTTCTTTTGTTTTAGAAGTTTTTTAAATACCTTTTTTTCTCTCAGTATTGCCCTTCAAAAAAAGGTGTTTTTTCAAAATTTGAACCCAGCAACAGAAAAAAGCTAAAACTTCGCTTTCTGTTTTTTCTTTTGCGCAAGAAAAAACCTTTTTTGTTTTGTTGGGCCAGAAGAAAAAACCCCTTTCTTGTTAATAAAAGAAAGGGGTTTCGCTTTTTTTTATTAAATTCCGCTTTCCTTTTTGTCTGGAAAAGGTAGACTAGCTAGTCTTTTTTTTCTCTTTCAAAAAAGTGATGAATTTTTTTGAAAAACAAAAAAAGCAGAAAAGATTTGACCATAAATCTTGTTGTGAATTCCCTTAAACAAAGACTTTTTGGGTTTTGCTGCAGATGCTTTCTGAAAGAGAAAAAGTCTTTGTTTTTGGAATACCTTTTTAAAGAAAAAAGCAGTTCCTTTTGAAAAATTGAAGAGGACTCGTTTTTTCTTCTTTTAAATTAGAAGAATTAGCAAAGTATTTAGTTTTTGAATAGAGTCAAACCAAAAACTCTCTTTTTATAAAAATTTTTTAAATTAATTTCACACCTTTTAAAAGGCCTAAATAAAGAACCAAAGTAAATGTTAAAGCACCAAAAAGTAACCCTACATAGCTAATAATAGTCAACATAAAATTTGAAAAATCTAAAATCTAAGATTCAATCCTTTAACCACCCTTTTTCCTCAATATTTTTACAACAACTTTTTCTTAGTTTTGAATTTTTTATTTAGAAAGAAAAAGACTTTTTTTCATCTAATTTTTTCAAAAATTTTTTAGAAAGTCTAATTTTGTCTTTTTTTGCTTTCCTCTCTTATTTCGAAAAAAAAAACTTTTGTTTTCCTCTTTTTTCGAGAGAAGAATGAAGATTTGAGAGAAAAATGGAAACAGGCTCTCCCATTTTTTATGAAGAAAAGAGGGTGGGGAGAAAAGGCTTCGCCTTCAAAAAAGAAGGCATCTGCCTGTGTTTCGCATGGGTCAAAAACGTTTCAGAATAATGAATCCACATTCAAAAAAAAAAAAAAAACAAAAAACCTCACTTTTCATGTAAAAATTGTGTAAACTCTTCAAAAGTTTTACCTTTCTTTTTTTGTAAATCAAAAAACCAGAGAAGATTTACTAAGGGGTCCGAACAAGTTCGGACCCCTTAACTCGTTTTTTTTCTAAAAAACATTTTTGAAAAAGAGTGATTCTGAAGTCCTTTTTTCTTTAAATCAGAACTACCTTATTCTTGTACTTAAAAAAGAAAAGATAAACCTTCTGGAAAAAGGAAAAAAGAAAACAAAAACGAGAAAAATTAATAAGCTAAACCCATACTACGAGTGCTTTCAGCACTTGTATAAACACGAACACTTAAGAAATCAGTAGGGCAAGCTGATTCGCAACGTTTGCAACCAACACAATCTTCAGTACGAGGTGCTGAAGCCATTTGTTCAGCTTTACAACCATCCCATGGTACCATTTCTAGTACATCAAGAGGGCAAGCACGAACACATTGCGTACAACCAATACAAGTGTTTTAGGTAGATAACCAATACAAACTTTAAGAAGAAAAGTTTTTTTTCTTAAATAAAAAAATTCTTTAATTTTAGAAAAAAGACTTTTTTGGGGGCCATTCCCTTTATTAAAAGAGGAATGCAACCCTTTAAAAAGCCCTCTTTTAAAAGGAAAAAGCCCTCTTTTAAAAGGAAAAAGCCCTCTTTTTTGAAATGAAAACACCTTTTTAAAAAGCGGAGCTCTTTAAAAAGGGCTCTTATATAATTTGGGCCCTCCTTTTAATAAGAGAAGAGTTCGGGCCTCTTAAAAATTTCTTTAAAAAGCCCTCGCTCCGCTTTTTAAAAAAGGCCTCTTAATTCTTTCGGGCCTTTTTCTGTAAAAAGAAGGGCGGAGCTTTTTAGAAAGGGCAATAGCCCTTTTCTTTTTTTTGGGGGGAGCTTTTTATAAAGGGTGCAACCTTTTAAAAAGCCCTATTTTAAAAAGAAAACACCTGAACCCAAAAAATTTTAAGGTTCCGGCCTTTTAAATATTTCGGGCCCCGCAAAAAAAAGAAAAGGGCTTTTGCCCGAGCTCTGCTTTTTAAAGAGGGTGCAACCTTTTAAAAAGCCCTATTTAAAAAGAAAAAACCCGAACTCCGTTTTTGAAAAAGGGCAGGGGCCCTCACCCAAAAAATTTGAAAGTTCGGGCAGGGGCCCCGTCCTCTTCTTTTTTTGGAAAAGAAAAGGGCTTTTGCCTGAGCTCCGCTTTTTAAAGAGGGTGCAACCCCACTCTCTTTTAAAAGGAAAAAGCCCTATTTTAAAAAGAAAAAACCTGAACGGGGTATTGAAAAAGGCCTTTTCTCTTTTTTGGGCCCCGTCCTCTTCTTTTTTTGGAAAAGAAAAGGGTGCAACCCGAACCCCGTCCAAAAAAGAGAAAGGGCTTTTGCCCGAGCTCCGCTTTTTAAAGAGCTATGTGAGGGTAAAAACCGGAACGGGGCCCGAAATATTTAAAAGGCCTCAACTCTGTTCAAGTTTTTTTCATTTCAAAAAAAGAGAGTGGGCTTTTTAAAAAGCCCTTTCTAAAAAGCGGAGCTTTTTAAAGAGGGTACAAACACTTATTTTGCAGAAAAGAAGAACGGCGGAGCTTGGGTCTATTCAAAAATTAGGGCCCTGCTAATTTTTTTTTACAGAGAAAGTCCTTTTCTAGTTTGTTGGAGCTTTCTTTAAGAAAAAAAAGAGGTTGTAACTTTTGCAATTCTGGTCAAAAGAACTAGCTAGTCCTTCTCTTCTCTTTTTAAAAGAAAAACCTTATTGTCAAAATAAAGGACCATAAGTAGTAAAAAGAAATTCGCCTTCCCCCATTTTTGAGACTCAAAAGGTCCCCTGCAAAAAAGAAAAGTCCCCTTTTCTTCTTTCAAAAATTTGGACATTTGCTGAGCAATGGTTTTTATTTAAGAAAGACTTTTCTTCTTTTTAGAATGTTTCCTTCTCTTTTTGACATATTCTAGTTTGCTGGGCTTTTTATAAAAAGCCCAAAAACAAATAAGAATCAAAAAGAAATGGGTATCTCCTTCAAACCGAACAAGCTAATTTCTTAGCATTCGGCTTTGATTGACCCTTTCAAAAAAATTAGAAATCATAGAGAAAGGGTTTCTCAGCTCAAGTTTGTTTCAAAAGGAATACAACCTTTTTTTGTCAAGTTTCTTTTTGACTTTTTTGAAATGCTAAAAAAGCCTATTGGACTCTGAACCCCTAGCTAAATTCTCTTTGGTTTTGATTTTTACACGTTTTCTTGACAACTAACTAGTCTTTTTTTACATGAAAACAAGACAGTAATAGAAAAAAATGAAAAAGCAGAGAAAAAATTTAGGACCTAGTTCAATTTGAAATTGAAGTTCTAATAGGTATTCTAGAGAATTTTTTGAATTTAGATTTCAAATTTGCCTAAAAAACCGTACCTTTTTATCTAAATTTTTTTATTCAAAATTTTTGAAATTATGACTTGGACTTTGCTTTCTGTTTTTCTAAAGAAAAAAGCTGGACAAAAGCCCCAAAAAACTAGAAAAGGACTTTCTTTGTAAAAAAAAGAAAGCAGGGTTTTTGAAAAAGGGTTTGACTTCTTTTTCTAATTCAAAAACGAAAAAGTTTAAAAAGTTTCTTTAAATAGATAAATTTTTTCTATTTGACAAGTTTGACTTTTTGAGACATCAATTCTTTTTTCTTTTCATTAGAAAAAAGTTTTATTGTTTCACATTACTGAAAAAAGAAGGAAGCCTGCTATACGCCAAAAAAAAGGTTATTTTCTGAAAATATTATGATATTTCAGACTCTTTTGATTAAAAGATTATGCAAAAAAAATCTTTTGTTTTGTTTTTATGAAGCGTTTGCACAGGTGCATGTAAATTCTTCCTTTTTTTGTATTCAAACAGTATTTTTGAATCTAAAATTAGTTTTTTCTTTTTTTTTTAAGACCTCTGCTTTTTTAGAGAGGAAAAGGTAAAAAAATTTAGATTTTTAGAAAATTCAAAAAGCCCGAACCCAAAAAATTTTAAGGTTCGGGTTGCACCCTTTCTCTTTTTTGGACGGGGTTCGGGTTGCACCCTTTCTCTTTTTTGGACAAAGTTTGGGTTACAACCTTTTTTCTTTAAAAAAGGCCAAGCCTCCGCCTTTCTTTTTTATGAAAAAAAGGCCTTTTTATTTGCTGGTCTTTTCTCTTTTCGTTTTAAAAATTCCCGTTAGAGTTTAAAAAGTTTTTATTCATATAGCTGTCAAATTTTCCGTTTCCAGAACAATTTTTAATGAATAAGTTAAAGCTAAAAAACCAAGCTTTTTTTTTGAATCAGAAAATGTGTTTATTAACCTAAGCAGATTGATACCTACTCGGCTTCAAAACCGTGCATGAATATTTTAGATTCACACGGCTTCTTTTTCTTAAAAGTTTACGAATTTTGTTTTTATTCTAAAAAGAGTCCTTTTCTCTTTAGAAGAGTGTTTTTAAAAGAAAAACATTTTTTACAGAGAAAGAGGTTTAGGGGAAACCCAAAAAAAACAAAAATTAGCTTTTTGTCTTAAATCGTTTAACAAACAAATGAAAATTTCACCACTGCTTTTTAAAAAGCCAGCAAACTCTCTTATAAAAAGAAAGGAAGGCCTTTTAAAAAAAACAGGACCCAAAAAATTGAAGAGGCCTTTTTCAAAAACGGAGTTCAGGTTTTTTCATTTCAAAAAAAGAGGGCTTTTTAAAAGGTTGCACCCTCCTTCTTAAAAAGGAAAAAAGAGCTTTTTAAAAAAGGTTTTTACACAAAAGAAGAGCCCCGCCTTCTTCTTTTTTGGAAAATAAAAGGGCTAGGGGCTTTTTCCTTTTTTTGCGGAAGAAGGCCTTTTAAATCAAACAAGAAAGATTTTTGTCATTTTTTATAAATTTCAGAGGAATGTTTTTTGAAAACGCCCACCTTTTTGGGTTAGAAATGAAAATTTTTTTATTGAAAGAGAACCTTTTTCTTTCGATTCGTTCTAAAAGAATCTAAAAAAGCCCGAACCCAAAAAATTTTAAGGTTCGGGTTGCACCCTTTCCTTTTCCAAAAAAAGAAGAGGACGGGGCCCAAAAAAGAGAAAAGGCCTGAACCTTCAAATTTTTTTGGTTCAGGTTCGGGTTGCACCCGAGCAAAGCTCGGGCAAAAGCCCTTTCTCCTTTCTTAGTAAAAAAAGGAAAAAAAGATGGACGGCGCCCAAAAAAGAGAAAAGGCCTGAACCTTCAAATTTTTTGGGTTCAGGTTCGGGTTGCACCCGAGCAGAGCTCGGGCAAAAGCCCTTTTCTTTTCCAAAAAAAGAAGAGGACGGGGCCCAAAAAAGAGAAAAGGCCTGAACCTTCAAATTTTTTGGGTTCAGGTTCGGGTTGCACCCGAGCAGAGCTCGGGCAAAAGCCCTTTCCCCTTTCTTAGTAAAAAAAGGAAAAAAGAAGTATGGGGCCCAAAAAGAAAAAAGGCCTGAACCTTCAAATTTTTTTGGTTCAGGTTCGGGTTACACCCGAGCAGAGCTCGGGCAAAAGCCCTTTATCTTTCAAAAAAAGAAGAAGACGGGGCTTTTCAAAATTTTTGGCCTGAACCTTAAAATTTTTTGGGTTCAGGCCCCTGCTTTTTAAAGAACTCTTTTTCAAAGAAAAAAGGAGGGTCCCTGCTTTTTAAAGAACTACGTGAGGGCCCCTGCCCGAACTCCGTTTTAAAAAAGGGCCCCTGCCCGAACTCTGTTCGGGTTTTTTCATTTCAAAAAAGAGGGCTTTTTCCTTTTAAAAGAGGGTGCAATTCCACCCTCTTCTCTTTTTTTGGCCCAGAAAAAGAAAAATGTTCGGGTTGCACCCTTTCTTTTTAGGCTGGGTTCAGTTTACACCCCAACTTAATTAAATTCTTCAAAAAAGAAAGGAGTCCTCCTTTTTCTTATCTGGCTTTTTTGTGCTGGGCCTTCTAATTTTGAAGCGAGGAGTTCCTCTTCTTTTTTAGTAAAAAAGAACTTTATGAATTGAATTAGGGCTACTTTTCAACAAAAAATTCAAAAGGAGTCCAGACCTTCTAAAACAAAAAAAGGTTAGTTTGGATGATGACTTTCAAATTCAAAAAGAAAGCTTTTTATTTAAAAAAGAAAGCTTTTTATTTAAAAAAGAAAGCTTTTTATTCTAAAAAGAAAGCTTTTTATTCTAAAAAATTTTTCTTTAAAAGAAGAAACACCTCTTTTTTATTAAGGAAGCTTTTCCTTTTTTATTCAAAATGTTTTTAAGAAAGAAAATGCCTTTTTAATTAGAACTCTTTTTTCTCTTTTAAATTTAGAAAAAAATCTGAAAGAGAAAAGTTTGAGCTTTTCTAAACCTTTGAAAACCCTCTTCAATTTTCAAAATTCCCTTTTTTTGTTCCCTCTGGAATGAAAGAATGGCGGCTTTTTTTCTTTTTTGGAAGAATAAAAAGAAGAGGGGAGGAAGTCCCTTATTCAAAACCAGAATTCAAAAAAGCTTCTTTAAAAAAAACAAAAAAATTTATAAAAAAAACAACAAATTCTAAAATTTTTTAATCTTCGTGTTCCTCAAAAGGGTCTCTCAATCTTTTTGACGGTGGTCCAAAACCAATGTAAATAGAATAAGCTGTAATGCTTAGTAAAAAAAACCATAAAAAAATCGTAAAGAAAAAAGCAGGACTTTCCATAATTTATTAAATAGTAACACATGCAAAAAACATTCTTTTAAAAAGAAAAAAAGATTTTTTTCTTTATTGAGTGTTGTTTAAACCAAACTCATTTTTATCACTTGAACTTTAAGGAATTTTTTTTTAACAGAGGATTTCTACTCTTATAAAAAGAAAAAAACTTAAAAAGTCTTTTCTGTGCTTTAAAAGGTTCAAAGAAAAGAGAAGAAAGTGATGGATTTGTGTTTCTTTAAATTTTTTCTTTTTTTTTTAGGAATCTTTTTATTTCCTTATTTTCTAAAAAACAGAATTTGCGAGAAAAACAGTTTAAGTGTTTTTCTTTTTCGAATTGGACTCTTTTTATGATTTTGTAGTAAACTTTTAAGAAAATCTTTAATTAAATCATTCTAAATCTTTTTTCTTGATTTAGACGTTTTTTTAAAGAATCTTTGATTTAAGAAATTTTTCTTTTTGAAGCAAAGATAAAGAGAGAACTTGGAATGAATTTCTTTCTTATTTTGCAGTAAAAAAGAAAAAGTAAAATAACCCTCGTTCCAAGAAATTTTATTAAAAAATGAAAAACTACGATTCTACTTTTCAAAGCTTTTTTGGGGCTAATTTTTGAATAAAAACTTCAAACACTCCCGAACCTTCTTAAATTTCAAAACGTTTTTATTTGAGTTTTATCTTTTTCAAAAGAAAGGATGGAACTCAAACATTTTATGACGAAGCTTTTTAAGAAAGTCATTTGCTTTTCTTCTGCAAAAAAGAAGGGCGGAGCTGGAGCCTCTTCAATATTGAGGGCCCTTATTCTGTAAAAAAAAGAAGGCGGAGCGAGGGTTTCTACGCAAGAGAAGAGCTCCGCTTTTTGAATTCTAAGAGGGCCCGAAAGATTTAAGAGGCCTGAACCTTTTTCTTTAAAAAGAAGAACGGAGCTCTTTTTCTTTAAACAGGCCTTTGAGTTTTTATGGGCTTTTTTCTTATTAAAAGGAGGGTACTAACCCTTTCTCTTTTTGGGCCAAAAAATCGTCCGGGCCTATTTAATTTAGAAGTCCCTGCCAAAAAAAGAAAAGAAAAGGGTAGAGCCCAACAACAGAAAAAACGCCAAAAGAAAGCATTTCTTTTTTTCTTTAGAAAAAGGAAAAGAAAAAAATTAGTATTTAGAGCGTTTAAACTTCTCTTTTAAAGAAACAAAAAAACCACCTATTCTCTTCATAATTCAAAGAATTGAAAATTTAGAAAGAGAAACGTAGATGTGTTTCTTTATGAACAGTTCCACTTTTTTGAAAGAAAAGAAGGCCCTTTCCCCTTTCTTAGTAAAAAAAGGAAAAAAGATGGACGGGGTGTTTTCCTCTTAAATAGGGCGGGGTTACACCTTTTTTCAAAAACGGGGCCCAAAAAAGAGAAAAGGCCTGAACCTTCAAATTTTTTGGGTTCAGGTTCGGGTTCCACCCTCTTTAAAAAGCAGAGCTCGGGCAAAAGCCCGAACGGGGTTCGGGTTGCACCCTTTTTTTTTCCAAAAAAAGAAGAGGACGGGGCCCAAAAAAGATAAAAGGCCTGAACCCCGTTCAGGTTCGGGTTGCACCCTTTTTCAAAAACGGGGCCCAAAAAGGATAAAAGGCCTGAACCTTCAAATTTTTTGGGTTCAGGTTCGGGTTCCACCCTCTTTAAAAAGCAGAGCTCGGGCAAAAGTCCTTTTTCAAAGATCAAAAATGGGGCCCGAAATATTTAAAAGGCCTGAACTCTGTTTTTTAAAAAGGTGTTTTCATTAAAAAAAAGAGGGCGGGGTTACACCCCAACAAACTAGAAAACGACTTTTTTTGTTTCCTCCTTTAAAAAATGAGTTTTTTGGGGAAGGGTGCAACCCTTCTCCTTTTTTTTTGCAGAGGAAGGCCTCTTAAAAATGTACTTTTTTTCAGAATTTAAAATGCATTTGTGATTTTTAAATTTTCAAAAAGTTTCTTACTAGTCAAGCAGCATCGATTCACATTAACGTTGTTTTTATTTTCTCTTTTTTTGAAGCTTTCTCAAAATTTTTGAGGATTCTTTTTTGAATTCATACAAAAAGAATCCTCTCCATTTTTTAGACTAATGTTTTGAAGCTTTTGCTAAATGGAAGCAAAAGAAGGGATTAAACCTTCTAAATTTCTTGGTTCACTCCTTTTGTAAAGAAAAAGAAATTCTTTAAAAAGAGAGACTCGCTAATCTTCGTTTTCAATTGAAAACGAAGAGCGTTCTAAACTTTTGAAAAATTCTTTTGTTTTTATTAAGAGAACATTTCTTTGAATTTTTCTTTTCTTTTTAAGGAGTGTTTGTTCTAAAAACGAGTCGCACACAAATCGCACCATAAATTTTAACAATGTGAGACATAGATAATTAGCAATTTTTTGAAATGAAAGAAAATAAGATTGAGATTTGTTTCCAAATTTAGAAAAAAAAGTTTTGCCAGAAAAAGTCTTTTTTATTATACATTATTCCAGAACCACTACCAATTTTTTGACATGATATTTAAAGGTTTTTTGAAATTTTGGATGGAGTTTCGAGCGAAGAGAAAAAATGCTTTTTATACGACAATTTGCTTGGTCTAGTTTTGAAAGTTTTTCTTTCATTTAGGAAGAAATGACCTTTTTAAGAAAAATAAGGAATGCCTTTTTCCTGTTCTTCTTCAAAAAATTTTTGAAGTCGCTTCTGCACTTTCTGAATTCGAAAAGTTTTTTTAAAAAGGTTTTTCTTTTTTGCCAAAAAAAGAAAAAGCCTAGTCCAAAGCAAAAGCCCAACAAACTAGAAAACCACTTTTTTGGCTTCCTCTTTTTTTACAGAGAAAAAGGTCCCAAAATTTGAAGAGGCCCTTCCCCAACAAACTAGAAAACGAGGAAGTCTTTTTTTTGACTTTTTTTACAAAGAAAGGGGAAAGGGGAAAGGGGAAAGGGGAAAGGGGAAAGGGGAAAGGGCCCTCAGCCCTTTATAAAAAGCTCCGCACGGGTTTTTGAAACAGGGTTGCACTCTTGATTTTTAATAAGGAAAATGTTTTTTCCTCTGGGCCTTTTAGAAATCTAGAAGAAGGAAAAAGTCGCTTTTTAGTTCTTAATAAAAAAAATTTTAGAATCCAAAAACTTTTTATTTATCGGGATGACAGGATTCGAACCTGCGACCTCCTGTACCCAAAACAGGAGCGCTACCAAACTGCGCTACATCCCGAACATTCTTTTCTTATTTATTGTAATATTGTTTAGAAATTCTGACAATAAAGAAATTTTTTTTAAAAGGAATTTTTTGCCTAACTACTAGCTAGTTTTTCATTTTTGGTCAAGAAACAACATTCAATTCCTTTTTGAAATTAGATGTTAAAAAAAGCTTATTTTTCTCTCATTTAGAAGTATGCATAAAAACACTAAAAACACTTTTTCTCTTTTTTTATTTAACAAATAGGAATAAGAAAAGAGCTTTTTGCTAAAAGCAAAAAACTGATTTTTTGAATTCTAAGCTCCTTTTTCTTTCTTCCGTTTCTAAACCAAGACGGAAACTTCTCTCATTGTTTTCTAAAAAAAGAAGAAGCTTTAATAGGAATCAATAGGGAAGAGCGCCCCCACATTTATGGTTCTTCTCTTATTGAAAAAGCATAATAAGTTCCTTTTTCCAGAAAAGACAGATAGGCAAGCTATTCATTCTCTTTTTTTTGTATTTTTGAAAGAGAGAACACGTAGCTTAGGTAAAAAAGATTCTTCTCTCTTTTTTCTTAGATTAGCAAAGGTTCTTTCTAATTCCTTCTTAAATAAAAAAATGTTCTCGGGTAAAAAAAAAACACTTTCCCCCTTTTTGAATCAAATTCCGCCTTTTTGAAATCGATTCAAAAGCCTTTTTTTTAGAGAGAAGAAAAAGAACAGAAGAAAGGTATTTTTTAAAGAAAAGACCTTGTTTTTTACAAAAGTAAAAACATTTCTAAAGTGTACAAAAAAAAGTATGGATTTTAAAAAAGCCTTTTTCTTTCAAAAAAAGGCAGGTCCCAACAAATGGAAGAGGCCTTTTAAAAAACCCCGGGTTTTTACCCTCACGTAGCTCTTTAAAAAGGCAGGGGCCCTCACGTAGCTCTTTAAAAAGGCAGGGGCCCTCACGTAGCTCTTTAAAAAGGCAGGGGCCCTCACGTAGCTCTTTAAAAAGGCAGGGGCCCTCACGTAGCTCTTTAAAAAGGCAGGGGCCCTCACGTAGCTCTTTAAAAAGGCAGGGGCCCTCACGTAGCTCTTTAAAAAGGCAGGGGCCCTCGCTCCGCCTTCTTCTTTTTTTTCAGAAAAGGGTTCTTACCCTCCTTTTAAAAAGAGAAGAGCCTATAAAAATTAAGAGGCCCTTTCCCCTTTCTTAGTAAAAAAAGGAAAAAAAGAAGGACGGGGTTTGGGTTGCACCCGAGCAAAGCTCGGGCAAAAGCCCTTTCCCCTTTCTTAGTAAAAAAAGGAAAAAAAGATGGCGGGGTGTTTTCTTTTTAAAAGAGGGCTTTTTAAAAGGTTGCACCCTTTTTCAAAAACGGGGCCCGAAATATTTAAAAGGCCTGAACCATAAAATTTTTTGGGTTCAGGTGTTTTCCTTTTAAAAGAGGGCTTTTTAAAAGGTTGCACCCTTTTTCAAAAGCTCCCCTTTTTATTAAGGGCAATGGCTCCTTATTAAAATTCAAAGGAGGGTTTTGAAAAAGGGCCTCATAAATTTTTTGGGCCCTCGCACCGTCTTATATATATAAAAGAGCGCAGCTTTTAAAAAGCCCTTTTTTTTTGAAATGAAAAAAACCCCCGTTCCGGTTTTTACCCGAGCGGAGCTCTTTAAAAAGGCCTCTTAAATATTTTGGGCCCTCACCAAAAAAAAAAGAGAGGGTGCAACCCGAACCCCGTTCGGGCCTTTTTCTTCTTTTTTAGGCAGAGGACCATAATATTTTTGGGCGGAGTTTTTGAAAAAGGGCAGAGGACCTCTTTTTTAAGAAAAAAGGAGCCCATAAAAAGGAAGAGGCCTTTTTAAAGAAAAAGAAAAAAGAGCTCCGGCCAAAAAGAAGAAGGTTGTTTAAAAAAGCAGAAGCCCTTTATAAAAAGCTCCGCCCTTCTTTTTTACAGAAAAGGGCCCGAACAATCTATGAAGCTCGAACTTCATTCAAATTCGAGCTACACCCGCTAGCTTTGCACCACAATTAAAGAATTCTTTTAAATAGAATGCTTTTTTGAATTTTAAGAGAAGAATTTTTTTTAAAGGCGAACGACGGGACTTGAACCCGCGAATGATGGAGCCACAGACCATTGCCTTACCACTTGGCTACGCCCGCCATAAATCTTTAAAGAAAGGATTCTTTGAAACACTTAAAGCATACCAACTCAGTAGTCTCTTGAAAAAGTGTTTGAAAGAGTGAAACAAGAAAACTTTTTTCTTATAAAAAAAGTGTTTTGTTTTTCTTATTTGAATTTTAACACTTTTTTGACTTTTTATCATTTTTAAATAAAAAATGTTTGTATTCTATTTAAAAATACTAATTTTTAGTTTTGTATTTAGGCTCCGCTTTCTGTTTTTTATTTTGCGCAAAAGAAGGTCGCGAACGGAAGTGTTTTCATTTCAAAAAAGAGGGCTTTTTCCTTTTAAAGAGAACTTTTTAAAAGGTTGCACCCTTTTTCTCTCTCTTCTTCTAAAAAAAGAGAAAATTGGGGACTTAAAAAACAATTTTTTTTAAGAATCTTTCTTATAAAAGTTTTTTTAGAAAAAAGCAGAGAGGGCCCCTGCTTTTTAAAAAACCAAAAAATTTTTAAGGTGAGGGCCCCTGCTTTTTAAAGAACTTCGTTCGGGTTTTCTCTAAAAACCCGCTTCTAAAAAAAAAAAAATGGCCCCTTCTGTTTAAAGAAGGGCTCAAATTTGCTTCCAGAGCGACTTTTTTGAGAAAAAGAGAGAATCTATCATAAGAGAAAAAAACACCCTTCTTTCAAAAAAATGGCCCCCTCTGGCCCCCTCTGTATAAAGAAGGGCTAAATTTGCTTCTTTTTAAAAGAGAGAGAAGTGCAACCTTTTAAAAAGCCCTTTTTTGAAAATGAAAACACCCCGTCCTCTTCTTTTTTTGGAAAAGATAAAGGGCTTTTTCCCGAGCTCTGCTCGGGTGTAACCCGAACCTGAACCCAAAAAATTTTAAGGTTCAGGCCGTTTCTCTTTTTTTGGGCCCCGTTTTTGAAAAAGGGCTTTTGCCCGAGCTCTGCTTTTTAAAAAGGGTGTTACCCGAACCTGAACCCAAAAAATTTGAAGGTTCAGGCCTTTTCTCTTTTTTGGGCCCCGTTTTTGAAAAAGGGTGTAACCTGAACCCCGTCCAAAAAATAAAAAGGGCACTTTTTTCTAAAAAGAGAGAATCTAATAAAAAAAAGACTTTTTTTTTTCAAAATGTCCATTTTTATGCCTCTTCTTCTTAAAAAAGGAAAAAAGGGGTGCAACCCTTTTTCAAAAACCCCGTTCGGGGACTTAAAAAAAAGAAAGAAAAAAGTTTTTTTTCTTTAGAAAAAAGCAGAGAGGGCCCCTGCTTTTTAAAGAACTCCGTTTTGAAAAAGGGTTTTCTCTAAAAACCCTCAGAAAGGGCTCAAATTTGCTTCCAGAGCGAGTTTTTTGAAAAAAAGAGAAAATCTATCATAAGAAAAAAAAAAACCCTCTTAAAAGGCTAAATTTTGCTTCTAGAGCAGGTTTTTGAAAAAACCTTTTTATTTAGAAAAAGCGGAGAGGAGGTCTTAGATAAAAACCCTCAGAAAGGGCTCAAATTTGCTTCCAGAGCGAGTTTTTTTAGAAAAAGATAAAATCTATCATAAGAGAAAAAAAACCCTCTTAAAAGGCTAAATTTTGCTTCTAAAGCTGTTTTTTATAAACTAGAGAGAATCTTTAAAAGAAGGAATTTAAGAAGTGCAACCCTTTTTCAAAACCCCGTTCGGGGACTTCAAAAACTTTTTTTATTTACAAAAAAAAGCATAGAAGGCCCCTGCTTTTTAAAGAACTCCTTTTCAAATAAAAAATGAGGGCTCCTGCTTTATAAAGAACCAAAAAAATTATAGGGTGAGGGCTTTTTAAAGAAAAATTTAAGAGGCCCGAACCAAAAAATTTTTAAAGTGAGGGCCCCTGCCCTTTTTCAAAAACGAAGTTTGGGCCCCTGCTTTTTATAGAGCTACGCGAAGGTTGTTTCGATAAAAACCGGAACGGGGTTTTTTTTCATTTCAAAAAAAGAGGGCGGACTTTTAAAAAGCCCGAACGGGGTTCGGGTTGCACCCTTTCCTTTTCCAAAAAAAAAAGAGGACGGGGCCCCTGCCCGAACTCCGTTCGGGTTTTTTCCTCTTAAATAGGGTGGGGTTGCACCCTCTTTAAAAAGCAGAGCTTTTTCTAAAGGGCAGAGGCCCTCTTTTTTGAATTAGAAAAGAGCCATTGCCCTTTTTCAAAAACGGAGCGAGGGCCCCTGCTTTTTAAAGAACCCGAGCGGAGCTTTTTAAAAAGCAATGGCTTTTCTCATATTAAAAGGCGGGCCTCTGACTAAAAAATTTGTATTTATAAAAGTTAGAAAATAAGAAAAATTAAAGGGAACTCTCTTTTTTAGCTTCCGCCTCCATTTTTATTATCTCTTCTTTTGTAAATCCCCATTTTTCGAAATATTGAAATCCTTCACCAATCAATATGTCTTTAGCTGTCTCATGACCCACTAACATATCTAGATAAAGAGTCATTTTCACCGCTGCTTTTCTTTCCTTTCTCTTAGCTTGTTGCAGCTCTTTTTCTAAGAGTTGGATTCTTTTTTTTTCTTGTTCTTTTTTGAACTTTTCAACTCTTTCTCTTTCTTGTTGATTTTGAAAGATTTCGAGTTTTTCTCTTTCTAACTCTTTTTCGAAGGTTAGAATTTGTTCTCTCATTGCTAATGATAAGCTTGTAATGCACCGGCCAAAACTTAAACCTTTTTCTTCACATTCTTTCCATACATTGACTTCCAGTTCATTTAGCCTCTCTAAAGCACTCACTACTTGAACCTCAATAGAAAAGTCTAAATCATTCTTTTCTGAATTATTCGCCATGTTATGAAATGATTTTTTTTTTTTTATAAAAAATGCTTTTTAAAAAGTTTCAAATTCTCTCATTTAATATTTCACACTTTTAATACTAAATTTAAACCCTTTCTATTAAACATTTTTTATTTTATCTGTAAATGCACTGTTTTGGTCTAACTGTTCGAGCAGACCCATTCGGGCAGATTTTTTTGTTTTTCTTCTCTTTTTATGAAAAAGAAATAAGAGAAGTGGAAAATTTCGCCTTTTTCTTCTTCCTCTTTCATTCCTCTTTAAAGAAAAAAGGTTTAGCTTTTGTGAAGGTTTTGCTTTTTTTTATTTGAAATTAAAGAGGTGAGAATCTTCTTCTGGAAAGGAAAAAAGAAAATTTTTGTTTTTTTTATGAGAAAAAGAAGGACCTTTACCCGGGCCCAGCCCGGGTCTAAGAAGGTCTATTCTTTCTTATAGAAAAAAAAAGAGCAAAAGCCCCACAAAATCAAAAACGACGCACAGGATTTGGGTTGCACTCGTTTTTTCTTTAAAAAGGAAAGAAAAAGGGCTAAATTCTAGTGAAATTCAGCTAATGAAATTTTTCTAATTTTAGAAATTTTCTTAAAATTTAAAGCGATGAACCAAGTCCTACATAAGCACCGTAAAAGAAAATACCAACAAGTGTTAAAGCAGCAGTACCTGCAAAAGTACCAATAAGCCATAAAGGAACACGCCCAGTTACACCAGTATTAGCCATAAATATTTTTTTGAGTTTGTATTGTATCAAGAAAGACAAAAATCAAAGCAAATTCACCGAATGTATGCACAAAAAAACTTTAGATTTCAAAAAGCCCTACAAACTAGAAAACGCCTTTCTTTTTGGCAAAAGCCCACATTATTGAAAGAAGAAAACGGGACCTTTCTTAAAAAAAGTCGGGGTTCGGTTTTTTGAAAAGGGTCTTACTCCTTAACAATTCTATAGAAGAAAAGGTCTTTTTTAAGCTTCAAAGTTTCTGGCAATCCGGTCCTTTAAATAGCTAAAATTGATGAAAAATTCGAATTTTTCATCAACGATTTTTGGAAAATAAAGAAGCACCTATTCAAAAATTTGAGAAAAAACCTTTTCTAAATCTTAAAATGAGTACTATCTAGCTTTTTGTTTCTTTTATTTTTTCCCTGTTATCAAACCGAGCATTTTCGTTCAGAAGAAGACTAAAGAGTTCGTCGATTTTCTTTTAAAAGGTAAAAAAAACTCTCTATTATCTAACAATTAGAAAAGCAATGAAAATTAGGGGAAAAATCAAAAGAAAAAAAATTTATTTGCTTGGTCAAAAACCCTCGCCAAAAAAAAGAGAGGGTGCAACCCGAACCCCGCAAAAAAAGAAAAGGGCCCTTTTTCAAAAACGGGGCCCAAAAAAGAGAAAAGGCCTGAACCTTAAAATTTTTTGGGTTCAGGTTCGGGTTCCACCCCAGCAGAGCTCGGGCAAAAGCCCTTTTCTTTTTTTGGTTTTTTTTTGGCAGGGGCCCTGCTGTTTTTATGTAAAAAAGAGCATTTGAAAAAGGGCGAAGCCTGTAACCCAAACCGGAACGGGGTTTTTGAAAAAAGGCTGCGCCCTTTTTCTTTTTGTCGGAGTTCGGGCCTCTTTCTTTTTTCGGGCCCTGCAAAAAAAGAGAAAAGGGCTTTTGCCCGAGCTCTGCTCGGGTGGCACCCGAACCTTAATATTTTTTTGGAAAATTTTTTTGGTTCGGGCGAACCCTGCTCAAAAAAGAAAGGGTCTTTACCCAAGCTCCACAAATAAGAAGGGCTAGGGGCCATTTTTCTTTTTTTTTTTGAATTCAAAAAAAAAATTAGAAAAAATTAGTTAAATACGTAGCTAGAGAATAAAACAGCTAAAACGAAAATTAATAATAATCCCCAGTAAAGACTTGTACGATTTAATTCAACAACTTGTTTATTAGGGTTTGGTCGAGCTGCAACTTCAGATAAACTTAATTTGTTGATATCTACTTCATTTAGTGCCATGATAGTTAATTAATTTCTGGATTAAGTCGGTTCAGTTTCGATTGAATTTAGAAATTTTTCAGAAAAAAGGAAGGTCTAAACAAGTTCAAACACTCCCTTTGTTTTTTTCTAAATTCTTTTGAAAAGGCTGGTTTAGAAAACAAAAAACTTTTTCTTTTTTATAGGAAAAAGCCATTCTCTAAATTTCAAAATTTTCTAAATTCGAAAAAGAGAAACTTGGCCGCAAGATCCCTTAATCCCTTCTAAAAGAAAGAAGAGACTGTCCATATACTATGGACCTTATAAGGAGGACCTAATTTTTGTACATTCTATGCTGTTCCCTTCTTCCTATTCAAAAAGGAAAGAGTTCTAGCAGTGAAAACTCAAAACTTTTAGAAGTTTTGGAAGATTTCTAAAAAAAGAAAAAGAGAATTTTTTTTCTTTTTGCTCCCCCTAAAAGCTTTTTTTCTAAGAAAAAAAAAGTTCTTAAAAAGAACAAACGAGGAGTTGGAATTCCTTTTAAAGACTAAGTAGCTTGTTAGAAGGAAGAAAAAAACCCCACAGTTTTTGATTCTTTAAAAAAGAAAAAATATTATCGTTGAATAAATTGCATAGCAGTAATTGCACCTAAAAAGAAAACAGTTGGCACCGCTAGAGCGTGAATAGCAAGCCATCTAACTGTAAAAATTGGGTATGTTTTTTCTTCAGAATTCACAGCCATAGTTAAGAGTAAAAAGAGGAATTTGAAGAGAAGATTGCACTTCCTATTTACAAAAAAAGAAAAAAAGGCTTCGTTAAAAAACCCGAGATTTGCTCGTGTTCTTCTTATTGATTCCATTTTAAGTAAAAAAACGGAGGTCTGGGATTGTTTCTAGTTTTTACTAAAAATTGATTTTACCCAGGGTGTGCCTTCACTCAAAAAAGGAAACGGAAAAGGAAAAGGAGCCCTAAAAAAGATTTCGAAAGCTTGGTAAAGGAGGGTTACAAAATATCTAACCCTCACCAAAAAAAAGAGAGGGCCCTTTTTCAAAGATCAAAAACGGGGCTCGGGTTACACCCGAGCAGAGCTCGGGCAAAAGCCCGAACGGGGTTCGGGTTGCACCCTTTTCTTTTTTTTTAGGCAGAGGCCCTTAATCTGTAAAAAGAAGGGCGGAGCTTTTGAATTTTAATAAGGGCAGAGGCCCTCAAAAAAAAGAAAACCCGAGAAATTTCGTAAGTTTTCTTTTCTTCTAAAATGCACAAAGAGGGACTTTCTTTTCTCTTTTGAATTCCAAACCTTTTTCTTTTTTAGTGAACAAGAAAAGAAAAAAGCTGGTGTTTTAGACGAAGTCCAGTGTTTTGATAATTGAAAGAAAAAGACTTTTTCCTTATTTTAAAAAACACTTTTTTGAATCGAAAAGGCCAAAAATTTTTTATTTAATAAAAAAAAACTTTGAAAATCAAAAAAACAAAACGAAAGGATTCGATTCTTCTTTAAACACTTTTTTTTCTTTTTTGGCAATCTTTCTTCTGAACTTTTGAATTTTTTCTTAAATAAGCGAGGTAAAAATTCATTCCAATCAAATTGGACCCTTTTTGGGCAAGAACAGTGTTTTCACAACTTTTTAGAAAAGAAACTCGATTCTAAAAAGAAAAAACGACACATTACCTTTTTGAATTTCTCAATTTGGTCTAAAAGAAAGCCCTCTTTCAAAAACAGGGCCCGAAAACTTTAAGAGGCCTGAGCTTCGCCCTTCTTCTTTTTTTACAAAAAAGGACCCTTACTATTTAAGAGGCCCAAACAACGCCTTCTTTTTTTTTGAAAGAGAAAGTTGTTTTTGAGTTTGTAGGGGAAGGGTTGCACCAATTTTTCAAAATCCAAAGGTTTCGGAGGTTATGAGTTTGCTAATGTAGCGTTTTTTTTCTTACCTCCTATTCAAATAATAATGCTTTTTCTAAAAAAATACAACAATTCCCCTTCGAGGACCTAATTTCGATTCAAAAAAAAACGAAAAGCAAAATGGGAAGGAGCTTTTTTAGTATTGCCCACCCATTTAAAAATTCAAAAATGTTTTTTTCTTCTTTAACTTGGGCTTTTTCTGAGCAAAAACATTCTTAAAAAGTTTAATTTTCTCTTTTCTTTCTATTCATTTCTTTTTACAGAAACTCTTTTCTTTTAGAAGGAAGCTTTTTTCTTTTGAAAAAAAATTCTTAAAGCTGTTTTGGGAAAAATTCTAAGTTAAAGCTCTTTTTTCAAAAATTTTATTCTTTAATAAAGAGAGAAATCCTTCTTTATTGAAAAATGCCACCTTTTGAAAACTGCTTAATTGGGGTGGAACTCGAACATTTTTCTGTAAAAAAAAAAGAAGGCGTAGCTTTTTTAGAAAGGGTGCAACCCGAACCTTTTTCAAAAACGGGGTTCAGGCCAAAAAATTTGAAAGGCCCTTTTCTTTTTTTGCGGGGCCCAAAAAAGAGAAAAGGCCTGAACCTTAAAATTTTTTGGGTTCAGGTTCGGGTTGCACCCTTTTCTTTTTTTTGCGGGGCCCAAAAAAGAGAAAAGGCTTTTTTCAAAACCCCGTTCAGGTTTTTTCTTTTTAAAATAGGGTGGGGTTGCACCCGAGCAGAGCTCTTTCAAAAGCCCTTTTTCAAAAACGGGGCTTTTTAAAGAACTCTTTAAAAGGCCTGAACTTTCAAATTTTTTGGGTTCAGGCCCCTGCTTTTTAAAGAACTCCGTTTTGAATGTTGATTTTGAAAACAAAATTCTTTAAAATTCTTTAGTAAATTTACAAAAACATTCATCTATTTCGCGTTTAATTTACCTTTTAAATATTTTTCTTTTTAAATAAATCGTGCAAGTATTAGCACTAGTTCCGAACCTAGGAGCAAAAACACTATGTCAGGTAGACCAAATGAGCGTCCTTTCTCAGACATTATTACAAGTATTCGTTACTGGGTAATTCATAGCATTACAATCCCTTCACTGTTTATCGCAGGTTGGTTGTTCGTAAGTACTGGTTTAGCTTATGACATTTTTGGTAGCCCTCGTCCGAACGAGTATTTTACAGAAGATCGTCAAGAAACTCCACTAATTACTGACCGTTTCAACGCATTAGCCCAAGTTCGAAAATTAGCTCAATAAATTTTTTCAGAAGCTTTTCTAATCGAGTGCATAAAGAATCTCTTTTTCTTTATTAAACTTTTTTGAAAAGTTTATGAATTCGTACCTTTTTGAAAAAGGAAAGGGGCTCTGTTTTCTTTGTTAAAAAGAAGCAGGAGCCCCACCTTAAAAAAAGATCATTCCTTCTGAAAGAAAAGAAAAGGTAGCTTTTGCCCACTTTTGAAAAATTCGAAAAAAAGAAACCGGAACAGGGTTTTTTCATTTCAAAAAAAGAGGGCTTTTTAAAAGCTGCGCTCTTTTTTAGATTTAAAAAGCAAAGCTCGAGGAATAACCGAACGGGGTTCCGGCCAAAAAATCTAAAAGAACCTTTTCTTTAAAAAAGAAGAAGGCGGGGTTCCGGCCAAAAAATCTAAAAGAACCTTTTCTTTAAAAAAAAAGAAGGCGGGGTTTTTGAAAAAAGGTTGCACCCTTTTTCTTTCAAAAAAAAGGGCAGAGCTTTTCTCTTACGCAAAAACCCTTTTTCAAAAACGGGGCCCAAAAAATATAAAAGGCCTGAACGGAGTTCAGGTTCGGGTTGCACCCTCTTTAAAAAGCAGAGCTCGGGCAAAAGCGCTTTTCTTTTCCAAAAAAAGAAGAGGACGGGGCCCAAAAAATAGAAAAGGCCTGAACCCCGTTCAGGTTCGGGTTGCACCCTCTTTAAAAAGCAGAGCTCGGGCAAAAGCCCTTTCCCCTTTCTTAGTAAAAAAAGGAAAAAAAGAAGGACGGGTTGTTTTCCTTTTAAAATAGGGTGGGGTTGCACCCGAGCAGAGCTCGGGCAAAAGCCCTTTTCTACAAAAAAAAGAAGAACGGCGGAGCACAGTCAAAAGACCAGACTGAATCTTCTTTAATTTAGAAAAAAAGTTCTTTTCTAATTTGAAAAAAGGCAGAAACCTCTTTTTTGAATTGGAATTAGAAAAAAAACTGTGCTTTCCTGGGTTGTAAATTGTGAAAGGTCATTTTCCAAATATAAGAAAAAAAAACAATCTCTCTATTTAGCAAAGAAAATGGAATAAAAAGAGTTTTAAAACTTAACAAATAAAAGAACACAAAATTTTAGATTATGGGTGCGATTCGTTTAGCCAAAAAATTCAAAAGCTTATAAAGTGGTTTTTGAAGGAGCGTACATGTGGGCTAGACCTTTAGAATTAGAATTTCTTTTTAGAAAATGGATACCTTCTACTTATTGAATCAGGGAAAGAGCTGCTTTTTTCTTATTAGATAAAGAGAAACTTTCTTTTTCACAAATGTAGGGTCTTTCTTATCAAGAAAGAATTGTTTAGAAAAAGCCTTTCTAGTTTGGCATTTTTTCTTTTGTTGGAAGAATTCTTCAAAAAAGAAAACAGGTCAAAAAAAGACTTTTTAGTCGGACTTTTCAAGTTTTTAAAGAGAAACAAAAACTGCAAGTACATCCTCTTATATTCACAAAATTCTATTATTTTTGTCCTTTCTTCAAAATGAGACCTTACAAAAACAGGAATTCGATTTGCTAAGTCTAATTCAATAAAAGGCTCCTGTCTGTATTTCTTCATTTGCTGGGCTTTTTAAAAAGCCCCGGTTTTTCAGAAATTTATAAGAAAATTCTTTGCTTTTTAATAAAAAAAGGAGACCTCTTCTCATTCTTGTCATTCTTCTCTTTTTTAAAGAAAAATCCTTTCTTTTTGGAAGGGTCCTCAAAATAGAAGAAGCCCAAACACCGCCTTTTTCTTTTTTTTTACAAATAAAGTGTTAGTACCCTCTTTTTGAAAGAATAAAAGAGCTATTGCCTGAGCTCCGCGCAAAAAAGAAAAAGGTTCGGGCTTTTTAAAGAAATCTTTAAAAAGCCCTCGCTTTTTAAAAAGCCCTTTCTCTGTAAAAAAAGAAGGACAGGGTTCGGGTTGCACCCTTCTTCTTTTTTTTCTTTTTTTACTAAGAAAGGGGAAAGGGTGCAGCCTTTTTCAAAAAACCCCGTTCCGGTTTGTACGCTCTTTAAAAAACGGAGCTGGGGCCCTAATAATTGATAAGGCCCTTTCTAAAAAGCTCCGCCCAAAAAAAAGTTTTGGATTAAAAGCTTCGCCCTTCTCTATCTTCTTTTTTATATTTATAAAAAAAAGATAGAAGCTTTCTTTCTAAAAACCGGAATGGGGTTTTTTTCATTTCAAAAAAGAGGGCGGGCTTTTTAAAAAAACCGAACCGGGTGTTTTCCTTTTAAAAGAGGGCTTTTGAAAAGGTTGCACCCTCTTTAAAAAGCAGAGCTCTTCTTTTACGCAAAAGCCCTTTTTCAAAAACGGGGCCCAAAAAAGAGAAAAGGCCTGAACCTTAAAATTTTTTGGGTTCAGGTGTTTTCCTTTTAAAAAAGGGTGGGATTGCACCCTCTTTAAAAAGCAGAGCTCGGGCAAAAGCCCGAACGGGGTTCGGGTTGCACCCTTTTCTTTTCCAAAAAAAGAAGAGGACGGGGCCCAAAAGAGATAAAAAGCCTGAACCTTAAAATTTTTTGGGTTCAGGTTCGGGTTGCATCCTTTTCTTTTCCAAATAAAGAAGAGGATGGGGCTTTTTAAAGAACTTTTTAAAAGGCCTGAACTTTCAAATTTTTTGGGTTCAGGCCCCTGCTTTTAAAAGAACTCCTTTTCAAAAAAAAGGAGGGCCCCTGCTTTTTTTTGAACTACGTGAGGATTTTTTCTTTTTAAAATAAGGCTTTTTAAAAGGTTACACCTTTTCTTTGTAAAAAAGAAGGACGGAGTTCGGGTTGTTTCTTTAAAAACCCTCAGAAAGGGCTCAAATTTGCTTCCAGAGCGAGTTTTTTTGAGAAAAGGTCATAATACTGCTGTTTTTCAAAAAACTCGCTCTGGAAGCAAAAAAAGGCTATTTCTGAGGGTTTTGGTTTCTCCCCATGTTTTGAAGAAAAAAGATTTTCTCTTTTCTTATCAAACTCCCTAAAAACCGGAACGGAATTTTTTCATTTTAAAAAAGAGGGTTTTTTCAAAAAAGCAGCGCCCCCTTCTTTCACAAAAAAAGGTCTCCTCTGGAAAGACTAAATTTGGCTTCTTTTTAAAAGATAGAGGAGTGCAACCCCACCCTCTTTTAAAAGGAAAAAGCCCTCTTTTTTTAAAGGAAAACACCTGAACCAAAAAAATTTTAAGGTTCAGGCCAAAAAATTTGAAAGACCCCGTTTTTGAAAAAGGGCTTTTGCCCGAGCTCTGCTCAGGTGTAACCCAAACCCCGTTTTTTTAAAAAGCCCTCTTTTTAAAGGAAAACACCCCGCCATCTTTTTTTACCGAGAAAGCCCGAACCTGAACCCAAAAAATTTTAAGGTTCAGGCCTTTTAACTATTTCGGGCCCCGCCAAAAACGATAAAGGGCCCTTTTTTATAAAAAGATAGAATCTATTAAAAAAAGAAAAAGTCCCCCCTTTCTCCCTCTTCTTATTAACAAAGGAAAAATGGGGGACGTAAAAACGTTTTTTTTCTCTCTCTTCTTCTTAAAAAAGGAAATAAGGGGGGGTGCAACCTTTTAAAAAGACCTCTTTGAATTTTCAAAGGAAAAAGCCCTCTTTTTGAAATCAAAAAAACCTGTTCGGGGACTTTTAAAAAGTTTTTTCTTTAGAAAAAAACAGAGAGGTTTTTTTTTCTTTAGAAAAAAGCAGAGAGGGGTTTCTCTCAAAACCCTCAGAAAGGGCTCAAATTTGCTTCCAGAGCGAGTTTTTTTAGAAAAAGGTCATAATACTGCTGTTTTTAAAAAAAAGGTCTCTCGAAGCAAAAAAAGGCCATTTCTGATGGTTTTGGTTTCTCCCCCATGTTTTGAAGAAAAAAGAGATTTTCTCTTCTATTATCAAACTTTCTAAAAACCTGCAAAAAGGGCTAAAATTCTTTTCCTTTTCTTTTAAAAGAGAGAGGAGTGCAACCTTTTAAAAAGCCCTTTTTTAAAAGGAAAAAGCCCTCTTTTTTGAAATGAAAACACCCCGTTTTTGATTTTTGAAAAAGGTCTCTTTTTTGAGAAAAATAGAAAATCTCTCATTCGATAAAAAAAACCTCAGGAAGGGCCAAATTTAGCTTCTAGAGCTCTTTTCTGAGAAAAGGTCAGAATACCTTAAAAACGAATATTTTTCTTTAAAAAAAATTCTTTCTTAAAAAACTTTTTTAGAAAAAGCAGAGAGGGCCCCTGCTTTTTAAAGAACCAAAAAATTATAAGGTGAAGGCTTTTTAAAGAAAAATTTAAGAGGCCCGAACCAAAAAATTATAGGGTGAGGGCTTTTTAAAGAAAAATTTAAGAGGCCTGAACCAAAAATTATAAGGTGAGGGCTTTTTAAAGAAAAATTTAAGAGGCCCGAACCAAAAAATTTTTAAGGTGAGGGCCTCTGCTCTTTAAAAAAAAAACGGAGTTCGGGTTGTTTCGATAAAAACCGGAACGGGGTTCCGTCTGCGCCCGCCTCTTAAAAAAAAATGGCCCCTTCTGTTTAAAGAAGGGCTCAAATTCTCTTCCAGAGCGACTTTTTTTAGAAAAGGTTACAATCCTGCTGTTTTTCAAAAAACTCGCTCTGGAAGCAAAAAAAGGCCATTTCTGAAGGTTTTGGTTTCTCCCCCATGTTTTTAAGAAAAAAATCCTCTTTTTTTACTTTTTTCCTTTTACAAAAAGAAGAGGAAGAAAAAGAGTGCAACCCCAACCTCTTTTAAAAAGAAAAAACCCTCTTTTTTAAATGAAAACACCTGAACAAAGTTCAAACCAAAAAATTTAAAAAACCCTTTTTGAAAAAAAGAGAAAAAAAGGGGTGCAACCTTTTAAAAAGCCCTCTTTTAAAAGGAAAAAACCCTCTTTTAGAAGGAAAAAACCTGAAAGGGGTTCAGACCAAAAAGTTTGAAAGGTTCTTTCAAAAAAAGGAATCGTGTTACACCCAAACAGAGCTCAGGCAAAAGCCCTTTTCTTTCAAAAAAACAAAAAAAAATGAGACGGTTTTTTAGATCAGAACCTTGCTGTAAAACAACTGATAAATCAAAACCTTTTTGAATTCCTAAAAAAGAACAAGGTTTTTTAAAAAAATCTTCAAAAGGCCTAAACTCTGTTCAGGTTTTTTCTTTTTAAAAAAAAGCTTTTTAAAAGGTTGCACCCTTTTTTCAAAAACAAAGCCCAAAATCTTTAAAAAGCCTAAACTCTATTTTTGAAAAAAATGTTTTCCTTTTTTAAAGAGGCGAAATTTGTCTTTTTAAAAAGACGAAGTTTTCCTTTTTTAAAGAAGCAAAATTACACCCTTTTTCAAAAACAAGGCCTTTCCTATTTTTTCACCCGAAACAAAAAAATTTTAAGGTAAGGGCCCCTGCTTTTTTAAGAACTCTGTAAAGACCCCTGTTTTTTAAAAATACACGAAGGTTGTTTCGATAAAAACCCCCAAAAAGAGCTCAAATTTGCTTCCAAAACGAGTTTTTTTGAAAAAAGGTCATAGTACTGCTGTTTTTTGAAAAACTCGCTCTAAAAGCAAAAAAAAGCCCATTCTGAGGGGGCCATTTTTTTTTAAGAGGCGGGTTTTAGTTTCTTCTCCATGTTTTGAAGAAAAAAGAGATTTTCTCTTTTCTTATCAAACTCTCTAAAAACCCTCAGGTAGCTCTTTAAAAAGGCAGGGGTGCAACCCCGCCCTATTTAAGAGGAAAACACCTGAACCCAAAAAATTTTAAGGTTCAGGCCTTTAATCTCTTTTGGGCCCCGCAAAAAAAGAAAAGGGTGTAACCCGAACCCAAAAAATTTTAAGGTTCGGGCCCTCTTTTTTTTTGGGCGAAGCTCTTTAAAAAGGCCTCTTATTTTTGAGGGCCTCTTTTTTCAAAAAGAGGCCCCCTCTGTTTAAAGAAGGGCTAAAATTCTTTTCCTTTTAAAAGAGAGAGGATTACAACCCGAACCACGTTTTTGAAAAAGGGCTTTTGCCCGAGCTCTGCTTTTTAAAGAGGGTGCAACCTTTTAAAAAGCCCTATTCTAAAAGGAAAACACCCCGTTTTTGATTTTTGAAAAAGGGTGCAACCCGAACCTGAACCCAAAAAATTTGAAGGTTCAGGCCTTTTCTCTTTTTTGGGCCCCGTCCTCTTCTTTTTTTGGAAAAGAAAAGGGCTTTTGCCCGAGCTCTGCTCGGGTGCAACCCGAACCCCGTCCTCTTCTTTTTTTGGAAAAGAAAAGGGCTCTTTTTTTTACAAAAGATCATAATACCTCAAAAATGGGTTTTTTATCTAAAACCCTCACGTAGTCCTTTTTTTATGCAGGGACCCATAATATTTATGGGCGGAGCTTTTTAATAAGAGCATTGGCCCTCTTAAAAAAAAGAGGAAAGGCTAAATTTTGCTCTTTTTGAAAATTTTCAAACAGAGAGGAGTGCAAACCGAATCCTGCCAAAAAAAAGAATAAGGCTTTTGCGCAAGAGAAGAGCTCCGCTTTTTAAAAAGGTTGCACCTTTTTTAAAAAGCCCTCTTTTAAAAGGAAAAAGCCCTCTTTTTTTGAAATGAAAAAACCTGAACTCCGTTTTTGAAAAAGGCCTCTTAATTTTTGAGGGCCTCGCTTTCTTCTTTTTTTGAAAGAAAAGGATGTAACCTTTTTTAAAAACCCCGTTCGGCCTCTTTTTTTGTTTTTTTAAAAAGGTCGCTCTTTCTTCTTTTCAAAATGGGGACTTCAAAAAATTTTTTTTCTTTTCAAAATGTTTTTTTTTCTTCCTCTTCTTCTTAAAAAAGGAAAAAGGAAAAAGAAAAAAGGAAAAAGGAAAAAATGGGGGGGGGGACTTCAAAAAGTTTTTTTTTTAGAAAAAAACAGAGAGGGGCGCAGCCTTTTTAAAATACCCTGTTTCGGTTTTTATCTAGAAACTCTCTTAAAGGCCTAAAAATTGCTTTCTTTTAAAAGAGAGAGGAGTGCAACCTTTTCAAAAGCCCTCTTTTAAAAGGAAAACACCATTTTCAAAAACAGAGTTCAGGCCTTTTAAAGATTTTTTTAAAAAGCCCCGTTTTTGATTTTTGAAAAAGGGATCTTTTTTTACAAAAAGATAGAATCTCTAGCATAAAAGAAAAAACCGGAACAGGGTTTTTTTTCATTTCAAAAAAAGAGGGCGGGGTTACACTTTTTTTTTCTGTAAAAAAAAAGAAAAGGACGGGGCCTTTCAAATTTTTTGGCCTGAACCTTAAAATTTTTTTGGTTCAGGTTTTTGAAAAAGGGTTGCACCCTTTTCTTTTTTTTATTGAAGAGGCCCCGCTTTTTAAAAAGGGCAAAGCTCTTCTTTTGCGTAATAACCGGAGCAGGGTTTTTTCATTTCAAAAAAAGAGGGCGGGTGCAACCTTTTAAAAAGCCCTATTTAAAAGGAAAACACCCCGTCCTCTTCTTTTTTTGGCCTCTTCTTTTTTTTGGCCTCTTCTTTTTTTGGCCTCTTCTTTTTTTGGAAAAGGAAAGGGTGCAACCCGAACCCTGTCCATCTTTTTTTCCTTTTTTTACTAAGAAAGGGGAAAGGGTGCAACCCGAACCCCGTCCAAAAAAGAGAAAGGGCTTTTTAAAAAGCCCTATCTAAACTTAGAACGTTTTCAATTTAAGAGCTTGAAAACAAGGGTTTTTGTTTTTCTTTCTTTTTATTCAACCATAGACTGATAAGTAGCAACAGTTGCAGGAGAATGACGGTTTAGGTGTCTGAAAATCCAATATTTGAAAAGTGCGTCCAATAAAACAGGGAAAGTTCCGACTAATAATAAGATAATATTTTCATTTTCAGGTAAACCAAAATGTTCAAACAAGCCTGAAAACAAAACTTCCCAACCACGTGGTGAGTGGAAACCAACGAGTAAATCAGTGAATAATAACATTAAGAAAGATTTACGACTATCTTTTAAACTAAAAAACGATTCAAATAAAAAGGCAGTTGTATTCGTAATTGACATTTTCATATTTAGAAGTAAAAAACACAAAGTTCCTAATCCCATGAAATCAGCTAAAAGATTCGTAATAGCTTCTCTACTTTCATGATTATAGTGTTCAGCTAACTCTATTGTTTTTTCTTGTAAACGATGCTCCATAATTGATAAAGAATCAATTTTTTTTTGATTTGCCCCTTCAAAAGAAGAAAGAGGGCTATTCGCCCAAGCTCCGCTCGGGTTTTGAACAAAAGAAACACTAAAATGTTCTTCTTTTTTCGACTCAATGCTTTGAGCTTCGTTTTCTTTGACCAATAGAGAACTGCTTTGTTTTTTTTCATTTTCAATAGAATCGTCTGCCATTGCTGAAGAAGTACCTCTTAAATTGACAAAAGGCTCGTTTGGTTTAACAAGAGATTCGAAGTAAATTTTTTCTTCAAATCTAGACATTTCATAAAAGGCTCTTTCTTGAAGATTAAAATTTAAGAAAATTTCAGATTGTTTTCGGTCCCAAAAATCTTCGATTAAAGGACGAAAAATATAAGTTTTTGTCGCAAAATTGGCTAAAAGTGGAAGAAAAAACAAAATAAGCAACGATTTGACACTAGTTAATAATAAATATTTTGAAAAACGAAACTCTTTAACTAAAGGCTCAGCTGTGCCAACTGAGAGTTGATTATAAAATCTATCTAGCATTCTTAAAATTGAGCGAGGAATAAAACCAATTCTTTCTAATTCCATAATAAACTTTTTTTTCTTTTTTTTTCTTTTTTTTTGAAACAAAAAACAAAGAACCAAGTTCGAATATTTCTGCAAATAAAAAAGGTGTAACCCGAACCTGAGCTCCGCTCAGGCCTCTTCATTTTATATGCCCTCTTTAAAAAGCGGAGCTCGGGCAATAGCCTTTTTTCTGTAAAAAAGAAGGGCGAAGCTCAGGCCTCTTCATTTTATAGGCCCTCTTTAAAAAGCGGAGCTCTTTTTCTTTTTCTTTTTCTTTTTGTTTAAAAAGGCCTCTTAATTTTATAGGCCCTCTTTAAAGAGAGAAGCTCTTTAAAAGGCCTCTTAATTATATAGGCCCTTTTTAAAAAGCGGAGCTTTTTATTTAGGGCAATAGCCCTTATTCTGTAAAAAAGAAAGGCGGAACTCTTTAAAAAGGCCTCTTAATTCTATAGGTTCTTATTCTTTTTGGGCTTTTTAAAAAGGGAGGGCTTCTTAATTCTATAGGCCGTTATTCTGTAAAAAAGAAGGGCTTTTTTAAAAGCGAGGGCCTTTAAAAGATTTCGGTTTTTTTCTGTAAAAAAGAAGGGCGGAGCTCAGGTCCCTTAAATATTTCGGGCTTTTTTCTTTTAATAAGAAAAGAGCCCATAAAAATCCTTTTTTCTTTTTTAGAGGGCCCTCGCTTTTTAAAAAGCTTTTTACCCAAAAAAGAAAAAGGTTTGGGCCTCTTAAATATTTCGAGCTCTGGCTCTGCCCTTCTTCTTTTTTACAGAAAAAGTGCCTATTAATAGAATTGGTCCTTTCCCCTTTCTTTGTCAAAAAAAGTCAAAACAAGAAGAAGGGCGAAGTTCGGACCTTCAATTATTAGGCCCCTATGATCAAAATCTCAAAAAAGGACTTTCTAAGTCTTTTTTTTGGAATTTTAAAATCTAATTTTTTTCTTTTTAAACTCTAAACCAAAAAAAACAGAAAGTAAAGTTCATAAAAAAGACTAATTAGAAAAAAGACTTATTAGAAAAAAAGAAAAACCGGAATTTTAGAACTTTTTTGGTTCCGTCCCAAAAAAATTAAAAGGCCCTTTTCTTTTCCAAAAAAAGAAGAGGACGGGGTGTTTTCCTTTTAAAATAGGGTGGGGTTGCACCCTCTTTAAAAAGCAGAGCTCGGGCAAAAGCCCTTTTCTTTTCCAAAAAAGAAGAGGACGGGGCCCAAAAAAGAGAAAAGGCCTGAACCTTAAAATTTTTTGGGTTCAGGTTCGGGTTGCACCCGAGCAGAGCTCGGGCAAAAGTTCTTTCCCCTTTCTTAGTAAAAAAAGGAAAAAAGATGGACGAGGCCCAAAATAGATAAAAGGCCTGAACTTTCAAATTTTTTGGGTTCAGGTTTTTTCCTTTTAAAAGAGGGCTTTTTAAAAGGTTGCACCCTTTTCTTAAAAAAAAGAAGGACGGGGGTTTTTGAAAAAGGGTGCAACCCTTTTTCTTTTTTGGTTTCCTCGTTTTCTAGTTTTTTGGGGAAGGGTTGGACCCTTTTTCTTTTTTGGCGGGGCTATAGCCTGAACTCCGTTTTTGAAAAAGGTTCGGGCTCTTTTTCTTTAAAAAGGTCCTCTTTTCTTCTTTTAAAAAGCGGGATTTCAAAAAAGAGATTTTTCTTTTAAAAAGTCCCCGAACGGGATTTTTTAAAAAGTCCCCGAACGGGATTTTTTAAAAAGGGTTGCACCCCTTATTTTCTTTTTTAAAAAGAAGAGGGAGAAATGGGCTTTTCTTTTTAGGGATTTTTAAAGATAAAAAATTGCATTTAAGCAATGTAAAAAGGAGTCTTATAAAAAAAAGAGAAAAGGCCTTTAAACAAAAGAGTTTGTTTTTAGAGAATAAGAGTTTTTCAAAAATTCCTTCGAATGCTTTTCTTCTTAAAAAAGGCAGAAAGAAGTCTCTTTTTTTGAAAGAAGGGGGTGCAACCCGAACTCTGTCCTTCTTTTTTCCTTTTTTTACTAAGAAAGGGGAAAGGGTCCAACCCGAACCCCGTTCGGGCTTTTGCCCGAGCTCTGCTCGGGTGCAACTTTTTAAAAAGCCCTCTTTTAAAAGGAAACACCTTTTTCAAAATCAAAAACGGAGTTCAGGCCTTTTAAAGAGTTCTTTAAAAAGCCCCGTCCTCTTCTTTTTTTTGCAAAAGAAAAAGGTCTTTTTAAAAAGCCCGCCCTCTTTTTTTTAATGAAAAAACCCCGTTCCGGTTTTTATCTAAGACTTCCTCTGTGCTTAAAAAAACTTTTTAAAGAAAAAATCTTTTTTTAAAAGCTAATAGAGAATATATCTTCTTTAAGTCCCTTTCGGGGACCATTTGAAAAAGCAAAATTTTTTTTGATTAGATTATGACCTTTTTTGAAAAAAAGCTCCTCTCTCTTTTAAAAGGTAGCAAAATTTAGCCTTTTAAGAGGGTTTTTTTTATATCATGATAGATTCTATCTTTTTCGAAAAAAAAGGGCTCTGGAAGCAAATTTGAGCCCTTTCTGAAGGTTTTTATCTAAGACCTCCTCTCCGCTTTTTCTAAATAAAAAGGTTTTTTCAAAAACCTGCTCTAGAAGCAAAATTTAGCCTTTTAAGAGGGTTTTTTTTCTTTTCTGATAGATTCTACCTTTTTCTCAAAAAACTCTCTCTGGAAGCAAATTTGAGCCCTTTCTGAGGGTTTTTATCTAAGACCTCCTTTCCGATTTTTTCGAAATAAAAAACTTTTGTAAGAAAGAATTTTTTTAAAAGAAAAAATAGCTTTTTAAAAGCTAACAGGGAAAATCTTATCTTTAAGCAAAAATAGCCCTTCCGGAGGGGGCCATTTTTTTGAACCATTTTTTGAACCATTTTTTGAACCATATTTTTGAAAAAAGGGGGTGCAGTCCTTTTTCAAAAACTGTGCCAATAAAAGGTAAAGGGTGCAACGCTTCCCCATAAAACTCGAAAAAGAGGAAACCTTCTTCTTTTTTCCTTTTTTTTACAAAGAAAGGGGAAAAGGGTGCAACCTTTTAAAAAAGCCCTCTTTAAAAAGGAAAAAGGAAAAAGGAAAAAGGAAAAAGCCCTCTTTTTTGAAATGAAAAAACCTGAACGGAGTTCTTTAAAAAGCAGGGGGCCCTTTTTTAAAATCAAAACGGAGTTCTTTAAAAAGCAGGGGCCCTTTTTAAAAATCAAAATCAAAACGGAGTTCTTTCAAAAGCAGGAGGCTGAACCAAAAAATTTTTAAGGTTCAGGCCAAAAACTTTCAAAGGCCCCGTCTTCTTCTTTTTTTTGAAAGAGAAAGGGCTTTTGCCCGAGCTCTGCTCGGGTGCAACCCGAACCTGAACGGAGTTCAGGCCTTTTTATATATTTTGGGCCCCGTCCATCTTTTTTTCCTTTTTTTACTAAGAAAGGGGAAAGGGTGCAACCCGAACCCTGTTCGGGCTTTTGCCCGAGCTCTGCTCGGGTGTAACCCGAACCTGAACCCAAAAAATTTTAAGGTTCAGGCCTTTTCTCTCTTTTGAGCCCCGTCCTCTTCTTTTTTTGGAAAAGAAAAAGGACTTTTGCCCGAACGAAGTTCGGGTCTTACCCGAACCTGAACAAAGTTCAGGTCTCTTAACTCTTTCGGGCCTTTTTGTTTTTTGGGCGGAGCGAGGGCCAGAGAGAAGTTTTTTGACAAAAAAAGAAAAACTTTTTTCTAAGTCAAAACCCCCCCCATTTTTGAATTTAAGAAAGGCTTTGAGTTTTGTTTGAACTTTCTTAATTTTCAAAATAAGGCTTTTCTTGATTCCAATTAGCCAGTCCTTTAAAAAAAGGTTTGAATTTTAGAAAAAGAAAACTGGAGCCCTTTAGAAGTTCTATCAAAATGTTTGCCTTTGAACTTTTTCTCTGCTTTTTATTTAATAAGCACTTTCTTTTTTTACTTTCTTTTTCCCCAAGCTTTTGTATGACAACAAAATTGTTGTCATACAAAACCTACGCCTCTAGCTTTGAGACAAGAAAGGGAAAATCACAAAATTTCTTTTATTAAAGAATGAAAACTTTTTGAGAAAAAGAAAGAAAGGAAAAAAAGCTTCCAAAGACTTTTTATTAGTCAATAGGTCTCATTGATAATACTGGTTCGTCAAAACGGTCAATACCTTTTTCAAAACCAGCTGCTGCTGCACGAGCACGACCAGCATGCCATAAGTGACCTACGAAAATAAAGAAACCTAAACAGAAGTGTGATGTAGCTAACCAAGAACGAGGGCTCACAAAGTTTACAGAGTTAATTTCTGTTGCAACACCACCTACTGAGTTTAATGAACCTAAAGGAGCGTGAGTCATGTATTCAGCAGCACGACGTTCTTGCCATGGTTGAATATCATTTTTAAGTTTATTAAGATCAAGACCGTTTGGACCACGTAAAGGTTCTAACCAAGGCAATTTGTTTAAATTGTTCTATCAAACACCCGCCTTTTTGAATGAATAAAGAAGTGCTGTACACTAATGAGAACGTTTTGAAAATTTCTTTGAGTTTGAATTTAAGAGCTAATTTGAAGTTCTTTTTGACTCGTAGAAGAGTGACTTCAAAAATTTGAAGAGGCCAAAATCATTCATTTAAAAATCCCATTTTTGCCAAATTTTTACCAAAAAAACTTTAATCCCTTTGTTCTTCTCTTTTTAGATCCTTTTCATAAGTTTTTTCATTTTCTTTAAAAGGTAAAAAGAAGGAAGAAACAACTTTTAAAAAGAAAAATTTTTCTTTTTTGATAAAAATTGCAGTCCTTTAAGACTTTGCATTGGGCTTTTTTTTCATTCTTAAAGGCTTTTTGAAAAAAAAGGTTAAATAGTGTTGATAAGAACGTTTTTATTAGAGTTTTTTATCTCTAATTTCTTTTGATTTCTCAAAAGTTCAGACTATGTCTTAACTCCTGTGGAAAAAACATGTTTTTCTTTGAAACACACCGAAGCTCAAAAGAATTGACTTTCTTCAATGGTGGTCTACATCAGAGTTTTGGGTGCTCATGGAGCTAATACTCTAGTCGTTGAACGGGCTTACATTTTTTCTTTTTTCTTAAGGGATAGGGATCCCGTTTGCCGTTTCAAAAAAAGAAGGAAAAAAGGTTTGTTTTGAATTCAATTAAATGTAAGATTCGCTGCAAGTTAGCACAGGTCTAGAACCAAAACACTGTAAGCTTTCTTGTCAAATTCACCCATTAAAATTTAATCATTTTAGATTAAAGAGGCCATTTTGATTTCAACCACGGAAATCCCAGAAACGCATTGTTTCACCACCAAAAATGATTTCACCAGAAGGTGATCTCATTAGGTATTTACCTAATCCTGTAGGCCCTTGAGCAGAAGCTACGTTTGCACCTAATCTTTGGTCACGAACAAGGAAAGTGAATGCTTGCGATTGTGATGCTTCAGGACCCGTAGGACCAAAAAATTCGCTCGGATAAGCTGTATTATTGAACCAGCTCATACAGCAAGCTGTGAAGCCCATAATAGCTAATGCGCCTAAACTGTAAGATAAATAAGCTTCACCTGACCATACAAAAGCACGACGTGTCCATGCCCATGGTTGTGTGAAAATATGCCAAATCCCACCGAATAAACAAGCTGTACCAATCCAAATATGACCACCAATGATGTCTTCCATATTATCAACACTTACAATCCAACCATCACCACCAAAAGGTGATTTTAATAAGTAACCAAAAACAACGCTAGGGTTTGTTGTAGGGTTTGTAATGATACGAACGTCTCCCATCAATGTTTGAGTGAAGTTTGAAATCACTTTGGTTTTTTCTTCTAAAAACCACTTTATATTTCTATAAAGACCAGACTATATCTTTAGTTTTTTTGAATTTTCTTTCAAAAAAACTTTTTGCTTTTTCGAGGCAACTATTGAAAAAAAAGATTTTTCCTTTTTTCCTAAACCTCTACTCCTTTCTTTAAAATTCTTTTTCTAAATCTTTGAAACCACTTTTTTCAAAAACACAAAAAAAAGAACGTAGGATAGTCGTTCGACCCATTCTTTTTTGAGTTTTTTATCAGAAAAAGTTTTTCTTTTTCTCTTTTTTTAGACTGAAGAAGAAAACACTCTCCATGAGTTTATGTGTTTTTCCCTTGTCACAATTACGTACTTTTGAATTTTAGGTGAAAGTTTTTTTAGAACTTATCTGAAGTTTTTGGTTTTTCCACTAATAAAAGAAAACTTCGGCTTCATTCAAAAAAGAATTAACAAAAGTTCACCCTAGACTTCCCTATTGTTCATCCTTATTATTCATCAAAAAAAAGAGACTCGTAAAAAGAGTAAATAAAAACAATTTTCTAAAAAACAAAAAAAGAGAAGTTGGTACGGAATTTTCTCATTATAGAGTTCATAAAAAGAGAATTTTTCCGTTTAAGCAAAGTTTTTCACACAAGCGAATACTTGTGGGTAGCAATAAAAAAAATTTTACCACCTGGAGCCCATGTATCATAAACCCCACCAAAATACATCGCTTTTAAAACAAGAAGCCATGCACCTACACCTAAGATAAGTAAATGAAAACCAAGAATATTCGTCATTTTGTTCTTATCACGCCATGTGTAACCAAAAAAAGGGAATGTTTCTTCCAGAGTTTCTGGCCCAATAAGTGAGTGATAAACACCACCAAAACCAAGAACTGCTGATGAAATTAAGTGTAATACGCCTGAAACGAAGTAAGGGAATGTGTCAAGAATTTCACCACCAGGACCAACACCGTAACCTAATGTTGCTAAGTGAGGAAGAAGAATTAAACCTTGCTCGTACATTGGTTTTTCTGGGACGAAATGCGAAACTTCAAAAAGGTTCATTGCACCTGCCCAGAAAACGATTAGACCTGCGTGAGCAACGTGTGCACCTAAAAGACGTCCTGAAAGATTAATCAAACGAGCGTTCCCCGCCCACCAAGCAAATCCAGTTGATTCTTGATCACGACCACCTAGGGTCAATGTACCATTATAAAGTGTTTCCACGTGCAAATACCTCCTAATATCTGTTTTCAAAAGTTTGCTCTTATCTCTCTCTTGTTGTTTAGAAAACAAAAGATTCGGAAGTGTTTTTTATTAGATAAAAAACAATCCCTCAAAAATTCTTTTCTTTTTTTTGAAATCGAACGAACAATCGTCTCAAAAAGAGTAAAAAAGCTAAGAACATAAGAAAAGAGAAAACCTTTTACCATGAAAAATTCTTCTCTTTTCTAAAAAAGAGACTCTCTTTCTTTTTTTAGAAATTCTTCTAAAAAAAAGTTCATGTAAAAATCGGAACAGGGTTTTTTCATTTCAAAAAAAGAGGGTGCAACCTTTTAAAAAGCTTTTTTGAGATTTAAAAGGCGAAGCTCTTCTTTTACGGAAGAACCCTTTTTTTGAAAGAAAAGCTCGTTTCTTTATTAGTTAGAAAGAAAAAACCTTTCTAAAATTCAAACAATTTTTAAAGGAATTTTAACAAGGTTATTCATGAATTTCTTTGGAAAAAACACGAAAAAGACTAGTATGAAAAATTCTACCATAAGCCTGTTTTGAAAATACTGTAAAATCTGAAATCATTTGAAATTTTCTTTGATGTTCCACATTTTTTCATTTTTTTTGAAAGATGAAAAAATCTTGACTTTGGCTCCATCTGGGTGAAACAGAAATCATCCTTCACCTTTTTTTGTATTTGTAAAAGAAATGACCTTCTTCTTTCAGAAGGAGACCAGCAAAAAAGGTCTTTACGTCAAAGAGGAGCCCCGCAAAGAAAAAAGAAGAAGGGTGCAACCCGAACATTTTTTTTATAAGCCTTTTTCTCTTTTTCACTTTTTTCTAAAAAAGTGAAAAAAACCATTTTCTTTGTAAAAAAGAAAAATGCCAAACCTTTGTTCCAGTTTTTACGTAAAAAAAGAGCTTCGCTCTTCTTCTTTTTTTATGGAAAAGGGTTCTTACCCAAACTCCGCCAAAAAACCAGAAAAGCTATTCCCCTTTATAAAAAGAAAAAGCACCGCCCTTATTCTTTTTCTGCAGAATAAGGGCCTTCTAAAAGACTTTTTTTGAAAAGGGCCTTTGCTCCTCCCACAAAATATTAAGGGCCTACAGAATTCAGAGGCCTTCGCTCCTCCCACAAAATATTAAGGGCCGATAGAATTCAGAGGCCTTCGCTCCTCCCACAAAATATTAAGGGCCTTTAGAATTCAGAGGCCTTCGCTTTTTAAAAAGCCAAAAAAAGAAAAAATGTTTGGGCCTCTTAAAGATTTTGGGCCCTCGTTTTGAAAAAAGCCCTTCGTTTTTTTTATCACGAAAATTTTTTTTCTTTAGCTGGCTTTTCCACCCTCCAAAGAAAAAAACTAAAACTCTTTACTTGTTCTAAATTTTTTTTTCTAAAAGTCAAGAAAAATTACTCTTCTCTTTTACCAGGGTTACGACCTGGGTCATTTGATAAGAAACCAAAAATAAATAAACATACAAAGAAAGTAATAACTGTATAAACAAAAATTTTTAATGTTAACATGAAGAATAGAATATTTTGATTTTAAGGCGTTTATGAATTAAACCAATTCATGAAGGAAGGTAACGCGAACCTGAACGGGGCCCGAAATATTTAAAAGTCCTGAACTTTCAAATTTTTTGGGTTCAGGTTTTGAAAAAGGCCTTTTATCTCTATTGGGCCCCGTTTTTGAAAAAAGGGCTTTTGCCCTCTTTAATAAGCGGAGCTCGGGTAAGATTTGAACCCCGTTTAGACTTTTTTTTTGAAAAAAAGGTCGTAATCTATTCTAAATACTAAAAACCTTTTCTATAAAAAAAGCGCAAAAAAAGTCTTAAATAAAAAACCTTTAGAAAAGACTCTATTTTGCTTTCTTTGAAAAGAGAAAGGAGTGCAACCCCACCCTCTTTTAAAAGGAAAAAGCCCTCTTTTTTTGAAATCAAAAAACCCGAACAGAGTTCAGGCAGGGGCGCTCGCGTTGCTCTTTAAAAAGCAGGGGCCTGAACAAAAAAAATTGAAAGGCCTCATCCTCTTCTTTTTTTTTCGAAAGGCCCCGTCCTCTTCTTTTTTTTGAAAGGCCCCGTCCTCTTCTTTTTTTTGAAAGAAAAAAAGGGCTTTTGCCCGAGCTCTGCTCGGGTGCAACCCGAACCTGAACCCAAAAAATTTGAAGGTTCAGGCCTTTTATCTCTTTTGGGCCCCGTCCAACTTTTTTTCCTTTTTTTACTAAGAAAGGGGAAAGGGCTTTTGCCCGAGCTCTGCTCGGGTGCAACCCGAACCCCGTCCTTCTTTTTTCCTTTTTTTACTAAGAAAGGGGAAAGGGCTTTTGCCCGAGCTCTGCTCGGGTGCAACCCGAACCTGAACCCAAAAAATTTGAAGGTTCAGGCCTTTTATCTCTTTTGGGCCCCGTCCAAAAAAGAGAAAGGGTGCAACCCGAACCTGAACGGGGTTCAGGCCTTTTATCTCTTTTGGGCCCCGTCCAAAAAGAGAAAGGGTGCAACCCGAACCTGAACGGGGTTCAGGCCTTTTATCTCTTTTGGGCCCCGTCCAAAAAAGAAAAGGGTGCAACCCGAACCCCGTTCGGGCTCTTTTTTTTGAAAAAGGTCGAATCTTGCATGAGAAAAAAAACTTTTAGGAAGAGCTGTATTTAGCTTCTAAAACACGTTTTTGAAAAAAGCTGTTAACCTCTGCAAAAAAAAGGCCTTTTAAATTTTGAGGACCCCTCTTCTTCTTTAAAAAAGAAGGGCAAAGCGAAAACTTCTGCCCAAATTTTTTTTCTTAAAAAAAAAACAGAGATAAGGTGCTCTTTAAAAACCCTCAGAAAGGGCCCAAATTTGCTTCCAGAGAGAGTTTTTTGAGAAAAAGAGAAAATCTATCATGAGATAAAAAAAACCCTCTTAAAAGGCTAAATTTTGCAAATAAAGCTGGTTTTTAAAAAAAGGGCTAAATTTTGCTTCCTTAAAAAAAAGAGCACCTCTTTTTTTCAAAAGTTTATAATGGATTTCAAAAACAAAAGCGAAGCTCAAGCCTTTTAGATGATGAAGGACCTTTTTTTACAAAAAAAGAGCTTTTTAAAAAGCCCAACAAAAGAAAAAGCCTCTTTTTCTTTGTTTTTATAAGGTTTTTCTTTATAAATGAAAATTTTTAAAAATAAGCTTTTTTATTTAGAAAAAAGCTGAGAGAAGGTTTGAAATAAAAAGCCCGAACCCAAAAAAGTTTAAGGTGAGGGCCCCTGCCCGAACTCCGTTCGGGTTACACCCGAGCAAAGCTCGGGCAAAAGCCTTTTCTCTGTAAAAAAAGAAGGGCGGGGCCCGAAAAATTAAAAAGGCCTGAACTTTCAAATTTTTTGGGTGAGGGCCCCTGCCCGAGCTACGTGAGGGTTTTTTTTTCTTTTTAAATAGGGCTTTTGAAAAGGTTGCAACCTTTTCAAAAGCAGAGCTCGGGCAAAAGACCTTTTCTTTTTTGAACGGGGCCCAAAAAAAGAGAAAAAGCCTGAACCTTCAAATTTTTTTGTTCAGGCCCCTGCTTTTTAAAGAACTCTTCTCTTATTAAAAGCAAGGGCCCTGCTTTTTAAAGAACTGCGTGAGGGCCCCTGCCCGAACTCTGTTCGCGTTTTTCATTTCAAAAAAAAGGGTTTTTCATTTCAAAAAAAGGGTTTTTCATTTAATAAAAAGGGCTTTTTAAAAAGGTTGCACCCTCTTTAAAAAGCGGAGTTCGGGTTGGACCCTTTTTAAAAAGCAGAGCTCGGGCAAAAGCCCGAACGGAGTTCGGGTTGCACCCTTTCTCTTTTTTGGACAGGGTTTTTTCCTCTTAAATAGGGTGGGGTTGCACTCTTTCTCTTTCAAAAATAAGAAGAAGGCAAGGCCTTTCAAATTTTTTGGCCTGAACCCCGTTAAGGTTTTTTCATTTCAAAAAAGAGGGCTTTTTAAAAAGGTTACACCCCCCTTCTTTCAAAAAAGGGAAGGTCTAAAATTTGCATCCTTTTAAAAAAAGATGGGAGCGATTTTTTTTTAAAAAGGTAATATTTTGCATGAGAAAAAAACCAAATTTTGCTCTTTTTTAAAAAAGAGAAAGAAGTGCAACCCAAACCCCGACTTCTTCTTTTTTTTTATAAGGAAAAGGCCCTTTTTTAAAAACCCGGTTAAAAAAAGCTTTTGTCCAAGCGGAGCTCGGGTGTAACCCTTTAAAAACAACCCGTTCGGGTCTTTTTTCTTTTTTGAATAGATTTTGACCTTTTATTTATCAAAAAATCGCCCTTTTTAAAAAACGTGGCCCAAAATAGATAAAAGGCCTGAACTCTATTCAAGTTCGGGTTGCACTTCTCTCTGTTTTACGAGGTTTTCGCTCTGCCGTTTTTTATAGAAAAGGGCCCTGAAAGTCTAAAAGGCCAAAGCTTCGCTTTCTTTTTTTGGACGGAGTTTTTTGAAAAAGGGCTTTTGCGTAAAAGAAGAGCTCTGCTTTTTAAAGAGGGCTTTTGCCCGAGCTCCGCTCGGGTGCAACCCGAACCTGAACAGAGTTCAGGCTAAGGCCCCGTCCAAATAAAGGGAAAGGGGCCTTTTCTGTCAAAAAAAGAAGAAGGCCTTAAAAACGCACTTATTTTTATTTAGAAAAAAAGAAAAGAAGTTTTTATTAAAAACCCTTAGAAAAGGCCAGAATTTGTTTCTAAAACTCTTTTTTTTGAAACAGGTCAAATAGAGCATAAGAGAAAAAACCGAAACAGGGGTTTTTTCATTAAAGAAAAGAAGGCTTTTAAAAAGCTACGCTCCTTCTTTCACAAAAAATGGAAAGGCTTTATTTAGCTTCTAAAGCACGTTTTTGAAAAAAGCTGTTTACCTCTACAAAAAGAAAGCCAAAAGGCAAAGCTAGGACCCCCTACCCAAAACCGAACGATGCTCAGCTAAAAACCCTTTTTTCTTTCAAAAAAAGAGGAAAAGGTTAAGCCCCTGCCCAAAAAAGAAAAAGAAAAATTTTTGAGCAGGGCTTTTTAAATTATAAAAAAGAGCCCCTATAAAGAAAAAAATTTTTATGGGCTCTTAAAAAAAAAGAAGGAAAGAAAAAAAGGGCCCATAAAGAAAAGAACCTCCTTTTTTTAAAAAGAAAAGAACCTCCTTTTTTTGAAAAAGAAATGAATTCTTTTATTGAAAAGAAAAAAGAAAAGGCTTTAATATTAAAGCCCTTTTTTCAAAAAAGTCAAAAGACCTTTAGAAAAACCTTTTCTCTCTTAAAACGCTCTTTTTAACTTAAAAAAGCTTTTTCTTTTTTTTTTTAAAAAAGCGAAGAGGAGGTCTTAGATAAAAACCCTCAGAAAGGGCTCAAATTTGCTTCCAGAACGAAGTTTTTTAGAAAAAGAAAAAATCTATCATAAGAGAAAAAAAAACCTCTTAAAAGGCTAAATTTTGCTTAAAAAACTGGTTTTTAAAAAAAGAACAAAAAACGAAGGAAGAAGCCCCTACGCAAAAAGAAAACAATTTAGGCAGTGCTCAGAGCTCTTCTTTTTTTAAGCTACTTTTTTGAAAAAAAGACAAAACCTTTATTTTATCAAAAAAACGGAACGAAAACAGGCGAACCCCAACCTTTTTGAAAAAAAAAGAATTTTTTACAATGAAAAAGCTTTTTTTAAGCCCTCAAAAAAAAGAACGGTCCTATTTTAAAAGAATTTTACCTTCTTCTGTCCAATTGCAGCTTCCTGGACCCAACTGAGCATTTATTTGTTTTGCATTTTTTTGAATTTGGTCACCCACTTTAAAAGTCACTTCTTCAAATGATGGGTTTTCTTTTTTATAAATTTCTAAAAAGTCCATCAAATCATCGAATAAATTAAGAGATGGAGGGTAAAACTCTCGTTCTTCCTCTAAAAAACACTTTTCATTTGAAATTATGCCCGTAGCTCTTAAATCATCCAAAATTCCAAAATACCAGCGCTTTACGGCATAAGGAATATTAACTAAATCAAAAGAGTCTTCATACTTTTCAAACTCTTCATAAGTTTGAAAGTCTTTGTATAAAAGTTTTCCTTTGGACTCTTCATTTGCTTTGAAATCCTTCCAGAATTTAACCAAGCGCCAAAGAACGACGTCCGTCACTTCTTTTCTCCGTAAAATTCTTTACCAAAAAACATTAAAATTGGATGGGCCCAATAAAAACGAGCTAAAAAAGGTCTTTCCCCTTCTAAAACATCACAACGAGGTTCCCACACCATCAAAAGGCCCTTTAAATACGGGCTTTCTTGATAAGCCAAAACGAAGCTCACCAAGTAGCTTGTTGAATAATACTCTTGTAATTGGTTTCTTAAAATGGCTTGTGTTTCTTTTTTTGAAATTTCTAATTGGAATTGTTCTTCTGAAAAAGAAGGTTCCACTTTTTCTATTTTATAAGATGGGACTAAAAGGCCTGACTCCAATTCTATCTCTTTTTCAAACGTCCGATTGCCAAAAGCACCTTTTAATTTTTTTGACCATCTTTTTAAATGAAAATTCCTAATTAAAAATTCAATTTTTGGTTTTGATAACGCTTTATCGAAAATAGACCATGCTTTTCCTGAAACTTTTCTTTCTTTTTCCCATTTTTCAAGAATTTCTTTTTTTAAGAGCAACACCTCCTTTCCTTTTCTCCCTTTTGAAAAAAAAGTTTCCCCTTGTGCTGGTTGTTCCTCTTTTCCTACCAAGAAATAAGAACGTTCCTCTTTCTGCTTTTTTTTCTTTGAATCGACTAAGGGGTCTCGTAAATACGGGGTTAGCTCTTCTAGCTGCTCCGTTGTTTTTTCTTGCACAGTTTCAAAATTCTCTTTTTGCCATTCCATTAACACTTTTTTTGTTTGTGATTTCATACGAATTTTTTTTGTTTTTTCTTGCATCTTTTTGAAATACAAGGTTTTTGCTTTCATCTTTTTTATTGCATAAAACACCATGGTAACTATAAAAAGAAAATCTTTTTTTTTATTCATAACATGCTAAAAAACCAAAACCCGCCTCTTAAAAAAAAATGGAATGGCCTTTTTTTGCTTCGAGAGACCTTTTTTAAAAAAACAGCAGTCTTATGACCTTTTTCTAAAAAAGCTGGCTTTCAAGGCAAATTTGTGCTTTTTCTGAGGGTTTTTAAAGAACCCTCTCGGTTTTTTTAAAAAAAAAAAAACTTTTTGAAAAAAGGTAATAAAAACTTCTTTTAAAAGATTCTGCTTAAAAAGTTCTTTTTTTGCTTAAAATTAGACTTTTTTTTATTGTAAAAAAAATTCTTTCATAAAAAAAACTTTTTTGAAAAGAACAAAGCGGAGAAAAGGTCCTATTTAAAAACCCGCCTCTTAAAAAAAAATGGCCCCCTCCGGAAGGGCCAATTTTTGGTTCTAGAGCTTTTTTTTTTGAAAAAAAAGTCAAAAACGAAACGGGTTTTGGCTGCGACCCTTCAAAAATTTTTTTGTTTCTTAGAAGGCAAAAATTGGTTTAAAAAAGCTATCTCGAAAAAGGATTCTTTCTTTTGAAAAAACTTTGTACTTTTAAAAAGCGCAGAAGGCGGAAACTGGGCCCCTAGCCAAACCTGAGCATCGCTCAGGTAAAAACCGAAACGGGGTTCTGGCTGAGCCTTTTCTTTTTTGGGCACAGCTCTTTTTTAAAAACAAATTCTTTTTTTTAAAGAAGGGCAAAGCAAAAACCTCTGCCCTTCTTTTTTTATTAAAAAACTTAACAAAAAAAGCCTCTTTTTCTTTTCTTTCTATTTTTAAGACCTTAAAAAGGCACATTTCTTGTTTAAAAAAGAGTTCTTACAAAAAAAGGCGCAGCTCGAGGAATAAAAAAGAAAAGGGGCTTTTTTAAAAGCAAGAGGGCTTTTTAAAAGCGAGGGCCCTGCCCGAACCTTTTGTCTTTTAGGCGGAGCTCTTTATAAAGGCCTCTTCAAATTTGAGGGCCCTTCCCTTTTTTTGTAAAAAAAGAAGAAAAAGAAGGCAGAGCTTTTTATAAAGGGCCCGAACGGGGCCTTAGCCTAAACGGAGTTCAGGTTTTTTCCTCTTAAATAGGGCGGGGTTGCACCCTCTTTAAAAAGCAGAGCTCGGGCAAAAGCCCGAACTCCGTTCGGGTTGGACCCTTTTTCTCTTTTTTCTTCTTGAAAAAGGAAAAGAAAGAGGACTTTTTTTTTCAAAACATGGGGGAGAAACCAAAACCCTCAGAAATGGCCTTTTTTTGCTTCCAGAGCGAGTTTTTTGAAAAACAGCAGTATTATGACCTTTTTTTCAAAAAACTCGCTCTGGAAAAGAATTTGAGCCCTTTCTGAGGGTTTTTATCAAAACAACCCTTTTTAAAAAACGTAGCTCTTTAAAAAAGCAGGGGGCCGAACTCCGTTTTTTAAAAAGGGCAGGGGCCCTCACGTAGTTTTTTAAAAAGCAGGGACCCTTTTTCAAAATCAAAATTAAAACGGAGTTCTTTCAAAAGCAGGGGCTCTCACCTTCAAATTTTTTTTGTTCAGGCCAAAGAATTTGAAAGGCCCGCCTTCTTCTTATTTTTGAAAGAGAAAGGGCTTTTGCCCGAGCTCTGCTTTTTAAAGAGGGTGCAACCTCACTTACTTTTAAAAAGAAAAACACCTGAACAGAGTTCAGGCTATGGCCCCGTCCAAAAAAGAGAAAGGACTTTTGCCCGAGCTCTGCTTTTTAAAGAGGGTGCAACCCGAACTTTCAAATTTTTTGGGTTCGGGCCCTTTTTAGAAAAAGAGAGAATCGATTCAAAAGCTTTTTTTCTTGAAAAAAAGTGTAGATAAGCCCAGAAAAAATCCTTTTTTTTTGGGCTTTTTCTTAAAAAAAAAGCAGAGCTCTTCTTTTACGCAAAACCCCTTTCTCTTCCAAAAAAAAGAAGAAGACGGGGCCTTTTAAATTTTTTGGCTGGAACCTTAAAATTTTTTTGGTTCAGGCCCCTGCTTTTTAAAGAACTACGTGAGGGCCCCTGCCCGAACTCTGTTTGGGTTTTTCATTTCAAAAAGAGGGCTTTTTCCTTTTAAAAGAGGGTGGGGTTGCACCCGAGCTCTGCTCGGGCAAAAGCCCTTTCTCTTTTTTGGACGGGGCCCAAAAGAGATAAAAGGCCTTTTTCAAAAACCTGAACGGAGTTCAGGTTATGGCCCCGTTCAGGTTTTTTTCTTTTAAAGGAGAGCGAAGTCCAAAAGAGATAAAAGGCCTTTTTCAAAAACGGAGTTCAGGTTCGGGTTACACCCCCTTTCAAAAAAAAGGATTTTTAGAACTCTTTTTGAAAGAGAAGAGGGCCTCTGCCTAAAAAAGAAAAGGGCTCCGCTCAGGCCGAGGCTTTCGCTCCTTTTAAATATTAAATAAAAAAAGGAGGGTACAAATCTTTTCTTTTTGAACGGAACTTAAGGCTCTTCAATTTTAAGGGCCCTTATTTTGAAAAGAACAAAGCGGAAGGGAGGTCCTCTTTAAAAACCCTCAGAAAGGGCTCAAATTTGCTTCCAGAGCGAGTTTTTTTGAAAAAGGTAAAAATCTATCATGAGAGAAAAAAAAACTCTCAGGAAGAGCTAAAATTAGCTAATTTTAGCTAATAAAGCTAATTTTGAAAAAAACCACTGAGAAAGGGCTAATTTTTGCTGTCTTTTATAAAAGAGAGGTGTGCAACTCTTTGAAAACACCTGAAGAGAGTTCAGGCTATTGCCCCGTTTTTGAAAAAGGGTCCAACCCGAACTCCGTTCGGGCTTTTGCCCGAGCTTTGCTTTTTGAAGAGGGTGCAACCCGAACTTCGTTTTTGAAAAAGGGTCCAACCCGAACTCCGTTCGGGCTTTTGCCCGAGCTCTGCTCGGGTGCAACCCGAACCTTAAAATTTTTTGGGTTCGGGCTCTTTTTTTTTCAAAAGTTCATAATTAATTTTTCAAAAAGAAAGCGAAGCTCAGGCCTTTTAGAATTTAAGGGTCCTTTTTTTTTGTAAAAAACGAAGCTTTTTAAAAAGCCATCAAAAAGAAAAAGTTTAAAAACAAGGATTTTTTTATAAAAGAAAAAGTTTACAAATAAGCTTATTTCTAGCATTTAATAAAAAAACCTTCAGAAAAACCCAAAATTTTAAAAAAAAGAGAAAGAGCATGTTTCTTTCTTAAGAATTGAGATTGAATTTGTTTTCGAGTTTTTCATTCATTACCATCCTGTTTGAAAAATCGCTAAAAAATTCGACGTGAGGATATTCCGAATCGGAATTTTCTATTGCTACGTATTCAAACAATTTTCTTTTTTTTAAAATTTTTTTCACAGAAGGATTTTCTCTAAAAACCATATTAGTGTCACTGTAATGTAACCCAAACTCGTTTGATTCCTTAATACGAGCAAATGAGAAAAAACCTAAAACAGCTCCGTAACCCTCTTCAAAAGAGGCCACATCACCCCAACCGCTTAAAAATGAAGCAAAAACAATGTAAACGAATTGTGTTTGAAGTTTTACACTAGGATTGGGATTTAGTTTTTCTCTTTCTACTTCCCAATATTCTCTAGCTTCACTCATATTTTGTTCCATTTCTAAAAAAGAGTACAAAAAGTTTTTATGCAAAACGTCGTAGCGATTGAGATGTTTTGAGAAGTCTTTGTGTTTCGCTAGTTCATCCTTTAAGAAAAAAACGTCCACTATGTCATTATTGATATTTTTTTCAATAAGAACCATTTCAAACATTAGAGTTTTTTCAAAGGGTACGTTTGCTGCGTTTTTCAAAGAATCTAGAAATTGACTCGTATTAAGTTTTGAAAGATTGAACATTTGGTAGGTTACAGTCAAACCGTACTCATAATCTTCAATTTCTTCTGAAAAATTGTTTTCAAAAGTTGTAAGTGTGAGAGTACAAAAATTTGTTGAAAGTTTAACCCCAATCAAGTAATAAGGAACGATTCTTTTGAAACCTGAAGATGAAACTTTCAAAGAAAGTTTCTCTTTTACTTCGAAAAGAAAAGCATGCATTTTTTTCGCAAGAACATTGAGTTCTTTATTACTATTAGAGAAATTTCTTCTAAAATTTTCCCAAAAATCTTTTTCAGAACTTGTAAGCATACACTTTGTGTGTTTTTTTTTAATTTTTTTTATATTTCTCACCTTAGAGTCACCTAACTCTTTTTCTTATTTGTGATAAGTGACACTCATCTAAAAAACAATTTCCCTTTGGTTTCCTTATTCTTAGAACAGAAAAGGGGCCCAAAAAAGAAAAATAAAGGGTGTAATCCTTTTTCAAAAGCCTGAACCTTAAAATTTTTAAGGTTCAGGCTATAGCCCCGTTCAGGTTCGGGTTACACCCTTTTTAATTTTTAAAAAGCGAAGCTCGGGCAAAACCCCTTTTTCAAAAACAAGGCCTTAGCCTGAACCCCGTTCAGGTTTTCTCCTCTTAAATAGGGTGGGGTTGCACCCTCTTTAAAAAACAGAGCTCAGGCAAAAGCCCGAACGGGGTTCGGGTTGGACCCGAGCAGAGCTCGGGCAAAAGCCCTTTCTCTTTTTGGACGGGGCCCCTGCCCGAACGGAGTTCGGGTGTTTTCCTTTTAAATAGGGCTTTTTAAAAACGGGTGCACCCGAGCTCCGCTCGGGCAAAAGCCCTCTTTAAAAAGCAGAGCTCGGACAAAAGCCCGAACGGGGTTCGGGTTGGACCCGAGCAGAGCTCGGGCAAAAGCCCTTTCTTTAAAAAAAAGAAGAAGACGGGGCTTTTCAAATTTTTTGGTTTGAACAGAGTTCAGGTTTTTTCTTTTTTTAAAACGGGGCCCAAAAAAAAGAAAAGAACTTTTTTTTAAAACATAGGAAAAAACCAAAACCCTCAGAAATGTCCTTTTTTTGCTTCCAGAGCGAGTTTTTTGAGAAAAGGTCATAATACACTGCTGTTTTTCAAAAAAATCCCTCTGGAAGAGAATTTGAGCCCTTTCTGAGGGTTTTTATCAAAACAACCCTCACGTAGTTCTTTCAAAAGCAGAAGCCCTCCTTTTTTCTTTGAAAAGAAGTTCTTTAAAAACAAGGGCTCTTACCTTTTAATTTTTTGTCCTGAACAAAAAATTTGAAAGGCCCCGCCTTCTTCTTTTTTTTGAAAGAGAAAGGGCTTTTGCCCGAGCTCTGCTCGGGTCCAACCCGAACCCCCGTTCGGGCTTTTGGCCAAGCTCTGCTTTTTAATAAGGGTGCAACCTTTTTTTAAAAACCCCGTCCTCTTCTTTTTTTGGAAAAACAAAGGGCTTTTGCCCGAGCTCCTCTTTTTAAGAGGGTGCACCCTCTCAAAAAGCCCCATTTTAAAAAGAAAACACCTGAACTCTGTTCAGGCTAAGGCCCCATCCTCTGCTTTTTTTGGAAAAGAAAAAAAGGGCTTTTTTAAGGGTTGCACCCGAGCTCTGCTCGAGCAAAAGCCCTTTTCTTTTTTTGGACGGGGCCCAAAAAATATAAAAGGCCTGAACTCCGTTCAGGTTCGGGTTGGACCCGAGCAGAGCTCGGGCAAAAGCCCTTTTTTTTGAAAAAAGATGGACGGGGCCCTAATGATATAAAAGGCCTTTTTCAAAAACGGAGTTCAAGTTCGGGTTACACCCCCTTTCAAAAAAAGTATTTTTATGGCTCTTTTTGAAAGAGATGAAGGGCTCTGCCTAAAAAAAAGGGGACCTCTTCTCTTCCCCTCTAAAAACCATCAAAAGAGCTCATTTTTCAAAAAAGAAAGCAAAGCTTTTTAAAAGGCCGAAGCAAAGCTTGGTTTGAGGGGTTAAACATTTTCAAAAAACAACAGGCTTTTCAGGCCCCTGATCACACATCACATTACTAAATTAGGTGTGATATTTGTGTACAAACCTCCTTTTTATAATTTAGGTGTGAGGTTTGTGTACAAACCTCACAACACCAAGTAAAACAAGGGGTTTGTACACAAACATCACTTTACATTTTTAATTGTGATGTTAACATCACATCACTTTTGAAACGTTTTTGTGATGTGTGATGTATCACAAAAAAAAGTAAAAAGTGATGTCGCTTTTTTACTCAAAAAAGCTTATTGTCATTAGTTTTTTAAAAACGTAAAAAAAAAAATTTTTCTCCACCCGTTTTTGTAAAAGGGTGCAACCCCACCCTATTTTAAAAAGGAGAAAACCCTCACGTAGTTCTTTAAAAAGCAGGGGCCCTCCTTTTTTCTTTGAAAAGGAGTTCTTTAAAAAGCAGGAGCCCCGTCCTCTTCTTTTTTTGGAAAAGAAAAGGGCTTTTGCCCGAGCTCTGCTCGGGTGCAACCCGAACCTGAACGGGGTTCAGGCCTTTTATCTCTTTTCGGCCCCGTCCAAAAAAGAAAAGGGCTTTTGCGTAAAAGAAGAGCTCTGCTTTTTAAAAGGGTGCACCCTATTTAGAAGGAAAACATCTGAACTTCTCTCTGTTTGAAAGCCTTTTTTGAATTCAAAAAAAACGAAACGGCCCTTGCTGGGCCTTCCTTTTCGCCATTTTTTTCTTTGAAAAAGCTTTTTTTGTATTCAAAAAAAAAAAAAGAAGAAAAGCCTTACTGGGCTTAGATTTAAGCCATTTTTTTAAAAGAACGAATACTTTTTTTCTCTATGGTATGAAAAAGTCTAAATCTCTTTTTTTAAAAGGCCGAGTAAAATAATATTTGGCTTTGCAAAAACGTTTAGACTTTTTTTAAATTCAAAAATTTTTAAGAAAACCTAAACAACAATCCCCTTTTTTTCTTAGATGTTCCAAGGTCTAACCTTTCTCAAGTCTTTCTATTCTTTTCTTGAACTGGTTTGGTGTTTGCTGTTTAATGAAACTGCAACCGCGGTTTATCCGTTCCAACGTTTAACCTACGGCAACATTCGGTTTCTGTTACATCCTTTGATCCTCATGTAACATCAGCTGCTATATACACGCTGTCCGTGGTAAACATCCGTGGACCGTTACCTTAACAAAAAGAACATTCTTTGTAAAAAAAGTACGAACAACAGCTGCACGTGCAGCACCCCGCGTCTCGTTCGGTTCCGTTAAAAAGATGCGCAAGAAAGGAAAGGAGGTTTTTATCATGGCTAAAGGTTTCGGTGGTGAGGGTTTAGATGCTCAGAAAGAAAAAAGTGTTTATTCGAATGAATCGAGAAAATCTGTTTTGGAGGGAGAAATTCCAGCTAAAGCAGATTGGGTTAAGTTTGATCCTAACATTGCACCTTTAGAGGTGCAGCCAATAGGTCAATTTAACCTCTCATCAAGAGAGAACACAAAACATTTCGTGTTTTGGGATTTTAAGGTTTTGCACCTAAGTTTATTAACTGGGTGTTTTTTTTTGAACCCATTATATTCATATTTGTTGGGCTCATTGCCCTACAACATGTTGTACTGGGTTTTTTTTGACGTAACAATGAGTGATTGTTACCTAAACAATTACCCAGTTGTTCCAAGTTTTATTCGTAAGAAAGGTACAAAGAACCAGGTGCAAAAAGAACGTCTTAGTTTAAAAGAGGAAAACAAAAACCTCTTAAAGTTAAAAAAAGAGGTAAGCAAAGAAAAGCAACTTTTTATGCAACAAGTTGCTCAACAAGAAAAAGAATTGACAAACAATTCTTTCAACTTATTAGTCGGCTTTTTTTTCAACTTTCGTTTAACTAGGAACTTCTTACACCTAGGTTTAGTTTTTTGGGACGCTTCCGCTAACTATCCGGAAGAGTTTTCAAACTATCTTTACCAGCTTTACGAAAATCAGATAGTTTTTTTTATTAGCCCAGCGTCGTCTGTTCCCTTTCAACAAAACAGTAGCTCTTTAGTAGAGCTTGATTTAAAAATGTCGACAGAGCAGGCTACGGCTTCATTTGTTTTTGAAAACAGACAAGAATATGAAGAGTGCCTTCATAATTTAGAAAGTCTGATTTCTAAAACATCAGCAGCAAAAAGGAAAGGCCAGCTTTCTATAAAAAACCACAAAATTTTTGGTTTTTTTTATGAAAAAGAAGGGATTTTTTTCACCAGTCCAAAAAACCGACAAAACTTCTATCTTGTTTCTTTTGAAACTGGTGAATCTTTTTATAAGTGGGCGACAAAATTCATTCTATTTGCTAAAAAGAAGAACATCCTATTTGGGAAAAATTATAGTTGCTATCATTTTCTTATGAAAGTAACGACTTCAGGCTTCGCTTCTTCCAATCGTGCAGCAATTGTTCAAAAAATGAAAAATTATATTTCAATTTTCGACAATATGGGTGAACCGAATCGTTATTTTGTTGCTAGCCCATCCCGAGAATCAATTAGTGGGATGGTTGTGAGCAGTCAAAATGACCCTGAGTTACATCTAGAGTGTGCATTTTTCCCCAAATTCATATCAGGGAAAAAGTACGCTTTAGGGTGTAACTATTTTTTAGAAAAAAAATTGGCGAACTTTTTGTTTCAAGACGTTTACGATTTTATAATCGCGTCTAAAACAAAAAGACTCGGGAAAAAGGAGCTTAAAAAAGCATTTCATAATGCTTTTGTTAAAACCCATTCCGAGACGTCTCACTTGTTTCTAAATGTAGGTTTAATGGGGCACTTAACAATGCTCTGGCAAACAGGTTGTCTATTTTAAAGAGAAAAGCAAAGAACGGGGTTTTCTATTTTAAAGAGAAAAGCAAAGAACGGGGTTTTCTTTTGGCCTGAGCTTTGCTCAGGCTAAACCCCACCGCCGTTCCTGATTTTACCCGAGCTTTGCTCAGGCCAAACCGCACCCCCGTTGCTGATTTGACGCGAGCTCCGCTTTTTAAAAAGGGCCTCTAAACTCTTTTGGGCCCTCACGAAAAAAAAAGAAAGGGTGCAACCCGAACGGGGTTCGGGCAGGGGCCCTCACCTTAAAATTTTTTGGGTTCGGGCCATGTTTTTTTTTATTAGGTTCTTTTTGATTAGGTTCTTTTTGATTAGGTTCTTTTTGATTAGGTTCTTTTTGATTAGGTTCTTTTTTATTAGGTTCTTTTTGATTAGGTTCTTTTTTATTAGGTTCTTTTTTGATTAGGTTCTTTTTTTATTAGGTTCTTTTTTATTAGGCAGGGGTGCAACCTTTTCAAAAGCCCTCTTTTTTCAAATGAAAAAACCCTCCTTTTTATTTAGAAAGGAGTTCTTTCAAAAGCAGGGGCCCTCACCCAAAAAATTTGAAAGTTCGAGCAGGGGCCCTCACGTAGTTCTTTAAAAAGCAGGGGCCCTCCTTTTAACTTTTAATAAGAGAAGAGTTCTTTCAAAAGCAGGGGCCTGAACAAAAAAAAATGGAAGGTTCAGGCCAAAAAATTTGAAAGGCCCTTTCTCTTTTTTGGACGGGGTTCGGGTTGCACCCTTTCCCCTTTCTTTGTAAAAAAAGGAAAAAAGAAGGACGGGGTTTTTTCCTCTTAAATAGGTTCGGGTTGCACCCGAGCAGAGCTCGGGCAAAAGCCCTTTTTCAAAAACGGGGCCCGAACTATTTAAAAGGCCTGAACTCTGTTTTTGAAAAAGGTGTTTTCTTTTTAAAAGAGGGCTTTTTAAAAGGTTGCACTCCTCTCTCTCTTTTCTCTCTTTTAGAAGGTAGCCAAATTTGGCCTTTCCCTTTTTTTGTGGAAGAAGGGGGCGCAGCCTTTTTAAAAAACCCCGTTCCGGTTTTTCCATTTTATGCTAGATTCTCTCTTTAAAAAAAAAAAGAGCCCTTTTTAAAAAACGTGGTTCGGGTTGCACTCCTCTCTCTTTTAAAAGGAAAAGAATTTAAGCCTTTTCTTAGGGTTTTTATCAAAGACCTCCTCTTCGCTTTTTTATTTAGAAAAAATATTCTTTTTTGAAAAATTTTCATTAAAAAAAAAATCCTTATAAATTTAAAGAAAATCCTTATTAATTTAAAGAACAGAAAAAAGGCTTTTTCTTTTCTTGGGCTTTTTGAAAAGCTTCGCTTTTTTACAAAGAAAAGGTATAGGGTTTGTCCCCTCCTTTTAATAAGAAAAGAGGAAGGGCCTCATAAATTTTTTGGGCTTTCGCTCTGCCGTTCTTTTTTTTGACAGAAAAGGTCCCTGAAAGTCTAAAAGGCCCGAGCTTCGCTTTCTTTTTTGAACCGCTTATGACTTCAAAAAGAAAGAGCCCTTTTTCAAAAACGGGGCCCAAAAAAGAGAAAAGGCCTAAACCTTAAAATTTTTTGGGTTCTGGTTCGGGTTGCACCCTCTTTAAAAAGCAGAGCTCGAGCAAAAGCCCTTTTTCAAAAATGGGGCCCGAAATCTTTAAAAGGCTTGAACCTTAAAATTTTTTGGGTTCAGGTGTTTTCCTTTTAAAAGAGGGTGGGGTTGCACCCTCTTTAAAAAGCAGAGCTCGGGCAAAAGCCCTTTTTCACAAACGGGGCCCGAAATATTAAAAAGGCCTGAACCTTAAAATTTTTTGGGTTCAGGTGTTTTCCTTTTAAAATAGGGTGGGGTTGGACCCTCTTTAAAAAGCAGAGCTCGGGCAAAAGCCCTTTCTTTTTTTGGACGGGGCCCCTGCCCAAACTTTCAAATTTTTTGGGTGAGGGCCCCTGCTTTTTAAAGAACACCTTTTCAAAGAAAAAAGGAGGGCCCCTGCTTTTTAAAAAACTACGTGAGGGTTTTTTCTTTTTAAAATAGGGTGGGGTTGCACCCTTTTTCAAAAACGGGGCCCAAAAAAGAGAAAAGGCCTTTTTCAAAACCCCGTTCAGGTTTTTTCCTTTTAAAAGAGGGCTTTTGAAAAGGTTGCACCCTCTTTAAAAAGCAAAGCTCGGGCAAAAGCCCTTTCTCTTTTTTGGACGGGGCCCAAAATAGATAAAAGGCCTGAACTCCGTTCAGGTTCGGGTTGGACCCGAGCAGAGCTCGGGCAAAAGCCCTTTCCCCTTTCTTAGTAAAAAAAGGAAAAAAGATGGACGGGGCCCAAAAGAGATAAAAGGCCTGAACCTTCAAATTTTTTGGGTTCAGGTTCGGGTTGCACCCGAGCGGAGCTCGGGCAAAAGCCCTTTTTTCTTTTCCAAAAAAAGAAGAGGACGGGGCCTTTCTAATTTTTTGGCCTGAACCCCGTACAGATTCGCGTTGCACCCCCTTTTCTCCTTCTTCTTCTTGAAAAAGGAAAAGAAGAAGGACTTTTTTTCAAAACATGGGGAGAAACCAAAACGCGCCTCTTAAAAAAAATTTGAATTTTTAAAGGTAAAAACCTTTTTCAATAAACTTTCTTTCTTTGTAAAAAAGAAGAAGCTTTTTTTACAAGGTAAAAAAAGCCCGAACAGCTGCACGTGCAGCACCCCGCATCTAGTTCGGCTGAGTTAAAAGATGCGACAACTTGTAAAGGGGGTTTCTACATGGTTAGATTTTTTAATGACAATACTGAAAACGCTTTTATGCTTTTGGTATTGCCTTTTTATTTTGTTTGTGTGTTACAGTTAAATTTTGAAAATATTTTTCAATATTTAACTTTTGCTCTAAAAAAAGAGCTAGAAGGGTTAAGCGTCTTTGGTTTGAATTTTTTCTGTTTATTCAAGGCTTTATGCATCATTTTCATTTGGCCTTTTTTATTGTTATTTTGTGACTCTATACCTCAGAGTCTTTTGGCATGGTTTTTTATTCTCTTTTCAAAGTCTACATTTTCATATTGTAAAAAGGCTAAAAAACCCAAATTTCAAAAAGAACTTTCAGAAATAAAGAAAGAAAAAGGAATTTTAGAAAATCTAAAAAACGATTTTTCTTCCGATGGAGAAAAATTACAAAAAGAAAAGAAAGAAAACACCTTTTTTTCTTTCACTCCTACTTTTTTCGCAACCGCAGTAAACGGTGTAGTAAAAGAAACGTATACCCGTGTTTCTTTTGAAAAAACTGTTGTTTTTCAGATTCAAGGCTGGGAAAGATTTTTGACTCCTGTTTTACAGAGCATAAATTCTTGGGAAGGAAACAAAGTCTCACAAGGACTAGATGGGAAGAACAAGGCAACTTCGACATCTTCTGAGCTCGTTCCGACAAGACAAACTCAGCAATCCGAAGTCGCCGTGGTGCCGAACGTTCAGATAGAGTCCCTTAAACGTGACTCCTTTTTTGAGGGCAACTATGCCATATTAGGTCAAAAACCTCAAAACGCTGATGTTTTGTCTAAGGATGCCGTACAAGGGCAAACATCAGACAAAACAAAAGTTCAAAATGAGTATTTTTACGAGTTCGTTTTCGCCCTCAAAAAATTCGATGAACGATTCAAAACAAATCCTATTATCGATGGCACTTTACCATGTTTTCAAGAAGAAGGTACTACCGACCTTCTTGAAACAAAAAGAGAAGCTGCTTCAAACATCCTGGGTGAAAAAAAAAACCAGTCTCTTTCTTCAAAAAAAGAAAAAAACGGTGCTAACTACCTACTTGCGCCAAAAGCAGAAACTGCTTCAAAAGTGCAAAAGGTTGAAAAAACACCTTCTATTTCTTTAAAAAAAGAAAACCAAAAAAAGGAAACTTTTTTTCAAGAAAATCAGAATTTATTAAAAGAAGAAAAAAGTCTTTTAAAAAATCCTGACTTCTCAAAAAAAGACCTAAAAACAAAGAAATCCCAATATGAAAGGGATTTCAAAAAAAAAAAGAAAGCTCTTGAAAAAGAGAACGCTCTCATCATAATCAAAATAATTCAATTTTACTTAGAATCAGATTATGATTTAAGTTTAGCAAGGTGGAAAAAAGCCAAAAACAAAAAACTTTTCAACCAAGAACAAAAACTAAAAAGACAACAAAAAAGTCTTGAAAAAGTTTACAATTTATTGTTCTCGGTTTGCGATAAAAAAATGTTTGAACTCGAACAAAAAGAAAAGAAAGAAAAAGTTTTGTAAACATTAAAAGTGCTGCTCTCTCTTTTAAAAGGAAGCAAATTTTAGCCCTTCTTTAAACAGAGGGGGCCATTTTTTGTGAAAGAGGGGGGTGCAACCTTTTAAAAAGCCCTTTTTTGAAATGAAAAAACCTAAACTCCGTTTTTGAAAAAGGCCAAAAATTTTGAAAAGCCCTTTCCCCTTTCTTTGTAAAAAAAGGAAAAAAAGATGGACGGGGCGCAAAAAAAGAGAAAAGGCCTGAACCTTAAAATTTTTTGGGTTCAGGTGTTTTCCTCTTAAATAGGGCGGGGTTGCACCCTCTTTAAAAAGCAGAGCTCGGGCAAAAGCCCTTTCTCTTTTTTGGACGGGGCCCAAAATAGATAAAAGGCCTGAACCTTAAAATTTTTTGGGTTCAGGTTCGGGTTGGACCCGAGCAGAGCTCGGGCAAAAGCCCTTTCCCCTTTCTTTGTAAAAAAAAGAAAAAAAGATGGACGGGGCCATAACCTGAATTTTCAAATTTTTTGGGTTCAGGCCGGAAAAATTTAAGAAGCCCGAACTTTCAAATTTTTTGGGTGAGGGCCCCTGCTTTTTAAAGAACTACGTGAAGGTTTTTTCTTTTTAAAAGAGGGCTTTTGAAAAGGTTGCACCCTTTTTCTTTTCCAAAAAAAGAAGAGGACGGGGCTTTTTAAAGAACTCTTTAAAAGGCCTGAACTCTGTTTTTGAAAAAAGTGTTTTTCTTTTAAAAGAGGGCTTTTTAAAAAGTTGCACCCTTTTTCTTTTCCAAAAAAAGAAGAGGACGGGGCTTTTTAAAGAAATCTTTAAAAGGCCTGAACGCCGTTCAGGTTTTTTCTTTCAAAAAAAGAGGACTTTTTAAAGGGGGTGCAACCCTTTTTCAAAAACAAAAACGGGGTCATAACCTTTTTCAAAACCCCCGTTCAGGTTTTTTTCAAAAAAGAGACCTTTTTCCTTTAAAAAGAGGGTGGGGTTGCACCCCTTTTCTCTCTCTTCTTTTTGAAAAAGGAAAAAAGGAAAAAAGGAGGACTTTTTTCTTCAAAACATGGGGGAGAAACCAAAACCTTCAGAAATGGCCTTTTTTGACTTCCAGAGCGAGTTTTTTGAAAAACAGCAGTACTATGACCTTTTTTCAAAAAATATTGTTCTGGAAGCAAATTTGAGCCCTTTCTGAGGGTTTTGAAAGAAAACTAGAACAGAATTTTGGTTGCGTTCTCTCTGTTTTTTTTCTAATAAAAGTTTTTAAGAAAGAATCTTTTTTTAAGTTTTTAAGAAAGAATCCTTTTTTAAGTTCAAAAAAATGTTTTTTAGGGGATTTAGACCTTTTTTCAAAAAAAGGGTTTTAGAAGCCAAATTTAGCCCTTCCTGAGAGTTTTATTTCTTTCATGAAAAATTCTATTTAAAAAAAAACTTGCTTTAGCAGCAAATTTTGGCCATTTTTGCGGGTTTTTAGAGAGTTTGATAATAAAAGAGAAAATCTTTTTTCTTCAAAACAACCCTCGAGTAGCTCTTTCAAAAGCAGGGGCGCGAACAGAGTTCTTAAAAAGCAGGGGCCCGAACAGAGTTCTTAAAAAGCAGGGGCCCGAACAGAGTTCTTAAAAAGCAGGGGCCCGAACAGAGTTCTTAAAAAGCAGGGGCCCGAACAAAGTTCTTAAAAAGCAGGGGCCCTCACCTGAAAATTTTTTGGAAAATTTTTTGGAAAATTTTTTGGAAAATTTTTTGGTTCAGGCGAAAAAATTTGAAAGGCCCTGTTTTTGAAAAAGGGTGTAATTTCGCCCCCCTTTTAAAAGAGGGCTTTTTAAAACGTTGCACCCCTTTTTTTCAAAAACGAAGACGGGGCTTTTTAAAGAAATATTTAAAACGCCTTTTTAAAAACCCCGTTCAGGTGTTTTCTTTTCAAAAAAAGAGGGCTTTTCCTTTTCCTTTTCCTTTTCCTTTTCTTTTTCCTTTTTCTTTTTCTTTTCCTTTTCCTTTTCCTTTTCCTTTTCCTTTTCCTTTTCCTTTTCTTTTAAAAGAGGGCTTTTTAAAAGGCAGCACCCTTTTCTTTAAAAAAAGAAGGCGGGGCCCAAAAGAGATAAAAGGCCTGAACTCTGTTCAGGTTTTTGAAAAAAGGTTGCACCCCGCCAAAATTAGAAAAGGGTCCAAGCTCCGCCCTTCTTCTCTTTTTGCAGAAGAAGGGCCCTCAAAAATCCTTTTTTTAAGGAGGTTTTTTTAAAGAGCTGCACCCAAAAAAAGAAAAAGGTTTGGGTCTTACTTCTCTTTTTTTAAAAAGGAGCAAAATTTAGCCTTTCCTCTTTTTTTTAAGAAGAGGGCCAATGCTTTTATTCAAAAGTTCTGCGCAAACATATTATGGGTCCCTGCCTAAAAAAAAGAAAAGGGTGTAACCCGAACCTGAACGGGGTTCAGGCCTTTTATCTCTTTTGGGCCCCGTTTTTGAAAAAGGGCCCTCTCTTTTTTTTTTGTAAGGGTTTTTAGATAAAAAACTCAGTCCTAAGGTATTGTGACCTTTTCTCAAAAAAAAGAGCACCTCTCTCTTTTAAAAGGAAGCAAATATGAGCTTTTCTTAGGGCCCATTTCTTGTGGAAGAAGGGGGGCGCAGTCTGCCCTTTTTTTAAAATGAAAAAAACCCTGTTCCGGTTTTTTCTCTTTTGAGAGAGATTCTGACCTTTTTTCAAAAACTAGCTCTAGAAGCTAAATTTGGCCCTTTCTGAAATTTTTTCTCTAATGATAGATTTTCTCTTTTTCTCAAAAAACTCACTCCTCTCTTATTTAAAAGGAAGCAAAAATTAGCCCTTCTTTAAACTTTAAACTTTAAACTTTAAACAGAGGGGGCCATTTTTTATGGAAGAAGGGGGTGCAACCCGAACTCCGTCCTTCTTTTTTACAGAGAAAGGGTACAACCCGAACCTGAACCCAAAAAATTTGAAGGTTCAGGCCTTTTTTATATTTTGGGCCCCGTCCTTCTTTTTTTCCTTTTTTTACAATGAAAGGGGGAAAGGGCTTTTGCCCGAGCTCTGCTCGGGTCCAACCCGAACCTGAACGGAGTTCAGGCCTTTTATCTATTTTGGGCCCCGTCCAAAAAAGAGAAAGGGCTTTTGCCCGAGCTCTGCTTTTTAAAGAGGGTGCAACCTTTTAAAGACCCCTATTTAAAAGGAAAAAACCCTCACGTAGTTCTTTAAAAAGCAGGGGCCCTCCTTTTAATAAGAGAAGAGTTCTTTAAAAACCAGGGGCCCCGTCCAAAAAAGAAAATGGCTTTTACCCGAGCAAAGCTCGGGTGCAACCTTTTAAAAAGCCCTTTTTAAAAAAGAAAACACCCTCACGTAGTTCTTTAAAAAGCAGGGGCCCTCCTTTTTTCTTTGAAAAGGAGTTCTTTAAAAAGCAGGGGCCTGAACCTTAAAATTTTTTGGGTTCAGGCCTTTTAAAGAGTTCTTTAAAAAGCCCCGTCCTTCTTTTTGCCTTTTTTTACAAAGAAAGGGGAAAGGGCTTTTGCCCGAGCTCTGCTCGGGTGCAACCCCACCCTATTTTAAAAGGAAAAAACCCCGTCCTCTTCTTTTTTTTTGGAAAAGAAAAGGTCTTTTGCCCGAGCTCTGCTTTTTAAAGAGGGTGCAACCTTTTCAAAAGCCCTCTTTAAAAAGGAAAACACCCTTTTTTAAAACGGAGTTCGGGCCTCTTAAATTTTTCCGGCCCTCACCCAAAAAATTTGAAAGTTCGGGCAGGGGCCCCGTCCAAAAAAAGAAAGGGTGCAACCTTTTAAAAAGCCCTATTTTAAAAAGAAAAACCCCGTCCAAAAAAAGAAAAGGGCTTTTTAAAAAGCCCGCCCTCTTTTTTTTTAATGAAAAAAACCCTGTTCCGGTTTTTATCGAAACAACCCTCACGTAGCTCTTTAAAAAGTAGGGGCCCTCCTTTTAATAAGAGAAGAGCCATTGCTTTTTAAAGAGCTACGTGAGGGTTCTTTAAAAAGCAAGGGCCTTCACCTTAAAAATTTTTTGGTTCGAGCAGGGGCCCTCACCCTATAATTCTTTGGTTCTTTAAAAAGCAGGGGCCCTCTCTGCGCTTTTTCAAAAGAAAAAGGTTTTTGAAAAAAACCTGCTCTAAAAGCTAAATTTAGCCTTTCCCTTTTTTGTGGAAGAAGGAGGTTTTTTCTCTTATGATAGATTCTCTCTTTTTTTCAAAAAACTCGCTTCTCTCTCTTTTAAAAGGGAGCAAATTTGAGCCCTTTCTGGAGGGGCCATTTTTGAAGAAGGGAGGGCCATTTTTAAGAAGCGGGCCATTTTTTTAAGAAGCGGACGCAGCCTGCCCTTTTTTTTTAATGAAAAAACTCCGTTCTGGTTTTTATCAAAACAACCCTCACGTAGCTCTTTAAAAAAGCAGGGGCCCTCTCTGCTTTTTTTCTAATTCAAAAAAAGTTTTAAAGAAAGAATTTTTTGAAAAGAAAAAAGACTTTTTTTAATTGATTCTCTTTTTTATAAAAAGTGCTTTAAATGCAAAATTTAGCCTTTTAAGAGGGTTTTTTTTCTCTTATGATAGATTTTCTCTTTTTGTAAAAAAACTCGCTCTGGAAGCAAATTTGTGCCCTTTCTGAGGGTTTTTAGATAAAACCCTCACGAAGTTCTTTAAAAAGCAGGGGCCCGAACCAAGTTCTTTAAAAAGCAGTGGCCCTCACCTTAAAAATTTTTTGGTTTTTTAAAAAGCAGGGACCCTCTCTGCTTTTTTTTGATAAAAAGCATTTTAAAAAAAAAATCTTTTTTGAAGTTCAAAGGAAAAATCTTTTTTTAGGGTATTCTGACCTTTTCTAAAAAAGAGCCCTTTTCTTTTCCAAAAAAAGAAGAGGACGGGGTTTTTTCCTTTTAAAATAGGGTGGGGTTGCACCCTCTTTAAAAAGCAGAGCTCGGGCAAAAGCCCTTTTCTTTTCCAAAAAAAGAAGAGGACGGGGTGTTTTCCTTTTAAAAGAGGGTGGGGTTGCACCCGAGCAGAGCTCGGGCAAAAGCCCTTTTTCAAAAACGGAGCCCAAAAAAGAGAAAAGGCCTGAACCTTAAAATTTTTTGGGTTCAGGTGTTTTTCTTTTAAAATAGGGTGGGGTTGCACCCGAGCAAAGCTCGGGCAAAAGCCCTTTCTCTTTTCCAAAAAAAGAAGAGGACGGGGTTCGGGTTGGACCCGAGCAGAGCTCGGGCAAAAGTCCTTTCCCCTTTCTTTGTAAAAAAAGGAAAAAAAGATGGACGGGGTGTTTTCCTTTTAAAAGAGGGCTTTGAAAAGGTTGCACCCGAGCAGAGCTCGGGCAAAAGCCCTTTTTCAAAAACTTGGTTCGGGTTGCACTCCTTTATCTTTTAAAAGGAAGCAAATTTTAGCCTTTTAAGAGGGTTTTTTTTCTCTTATGATAGATTTTCTCTTTTTGTAAAAAAACTCGCTCTGGAAGCAATTTTGAGCCCTTTCTGAGGGTTTTTAGATAAAACCCTCCTTTTAATAAAGAGTTCTTTAAAAAGCAGGGGCCCTTTTTCAAAATCAAAATCAAAATCAAAACGGAGTTCTTTAAAAAGCAGGGGCCCTCACCTTATAATTTTTTTTTGGTTCGGGCCTCTTAAATTTTTCCGGCCCTCTCTGCTTTTTTCAAAAGAAAAAGGTTTTTGAAAAAACCTGCTCTAAAAGCTAAATTTGAGCCCTTCCATTTTTGAAGAAGGGAGGGCCATTTTTGAAGAAGGGAGGGCCATTTTTGAAGAAGGGAGGGCCATTTTTGAAGAAGGGAGGGCCATTTTTGAAGAAGGGGGCCATTTTTTTAAGAAGCGGGCGCAGCCTTTTGAAAAAAAACTCCGTTCCGGTTTTTATCGAAACAACCCTCACATAGCTCTTTAAAAAGCAGGGGCCCTCCTTTTAATAGAATAAGAGAAGAGTTCTTTAAAAAGCAGGGGCCCTCACCTTAAAAATTTTTTTGTTCTTTAAAAAGCAGGAGCCCTCACCTTATAATTTTTTTTTGTTCGGGCCTCTTCAATTTTTCCGGCCCTCTCTGCTTTTTTCTAAAAAAAAAGTTTTTGAAATAGGATCTGACCTTTTTTTGTTGGGCTTCGTTTATTTATTCTTTTTTTGAAAGAAAGAAAGATTAGCTTTTTATAAAAAGAAGAAAAAGCAAGCAAAAAACCTTTCTTTTAGACTAAAGATTTTAAGAGGCCCTGGCTTTTTTTCTTTTGCTCGAACCCCGCTCGCGTAAATGCTTTTTAAAAGAAAAAAGGTGGGACTTTTTCTAATTTCAAAAAAAATGCAACCCTATTTCAAAACCCCGAACTTTGCCAAAAAAAAGAAAAAGCCTCTTCCATTTCTGGGGCATTTTTCTCTGTAAAAAAAAGAAGGCGAAGCTCTGGTTTTATGTAAAAACCGGAACAAAAAAAATTAGAGGGTGAGGGCCTCTGCCTAAAAAAAAGAAAAGGGTTTTTGCCCGAGCTCTCCTTTTTAAAGAGGGTGCAACCCGAACCTGAACCAAAAAAATTTGAAGGTTCAGGCCTTTTCTCTTTTTTGGGCCCCGTCCACTTCTTTTTTTGGAAAAGAAAAAGGCTTTTGCCCGAGCTCTGCTTTTTAAAGAGGGTGCAACCTTTTAAAAAGCCCTCTTTTTTTGAAATGAAAAAACCCTCTTTTTTAATTAGAAAGGAGTTCTTTAAAAAACAGGGGCCTGAACCCAAAATATTTGAAAGTTCAGGCCTTTTAAAGATTTCGGGCCCCGTTTTTGAAAAAGGGCTCCGCTTTTAAAAGAGGGTACAAACCCTTTTTTGGCCAAAAAATCGTTCGGGCCTTTTCAATTTTTTTTTAAAAAGCCCTGCCTTCTTCTTTTTTTTACAGATAAAGTCGTTTTCTAGTTTGTTGGGCTTTTTTAGTTCTAAATAAAAATTAGGCCTAAGCTCTTTTTATAAAAAAAGAAAGTCTAAAAATTCAAAAAAAGGCCGCTTTTTTAAAATAAGAAAATAAGAAAAGGGGACCTTTATTTTCTTTTTAAAAAGAAAAGCTTTGACACCCCCTTTTGCGTGGGAGCCCCTCTGCTATTTTTTTCTTTTTTGATAAAAAAAGAAAAGAGGAAAAAAATAGGGAATTTTTTGTAAAAAGCGAAGAAGAAATAGAGAGTTTTTTATAAGAAAAAAAGAAGTTTTCTCTTTTTTAGCAATGCCCAGCAAAGAAAAAAGACTTTAAAAAAGAGAAAAGGCTTCCCCCCTACTTCCTTTTTATTGCAAAATAAGGGCCCTCTTTTTTTGAAAGAAAAGGCCCTTTTCTTTTTTTGCGGGGTTCGGGTTGCACCCTTTTTCAAAAACGGGGCCCGAAATCTTTAAAAGGCCTGAGCTCTGTTCAGGCGTTTTCCTTTTAAAAAAGGGCTTTTTAAAAGGTTGCGCCCTTTTTCAAAAACGGTGCCATAGCCTAAACACCATTCAGGTTTTTCATTTCAAAAAAGAGGGCTTTTTAAAAGGTTGCAACCTTTTAAAAAGCTCCACCCTTCTTCTTTTTTATGACAGAATAAGGGCCAATGTCTTTATTACAAAGCTCCGCTCGCGTTTTAAAAAGTTTTTTGTCTAAACTCGGATTCCGTCCGAGCAAAAGGCAACATTAGCCTTTTTAAATTAGAAAAAACAAAAAAGAAAAACATTCTTTCATAAGAAAAGCAACAAAGATAAAATAAGAAAGTTTTTCTCTAAAATATTTAGTTTTTATAAGACTTTTTTTATCTTTCAAAAATAAGCCCTTTTTCTTTCAAAAAAAGAAGAAGACGGGGCCTTTAAAATTTTTTGGCCTGAACTTTAAAATTTTTTGGGTTCAGGCCCCTGCCCGAACTCCGTTCGGGTTTTTTCACTTAAAAAAAAATAGGGCGGGGTTACACCCTTTTCTCTTTCAAAAAAAGAAGAAGGCGGGGTTCAAGTTAGACTCTTTTTTTTTTAAGAAAGAGTAAGACCCTTTCTAAAAAGCCAAACCCTCCTTTTAATAAGAGAAGAGCTCATAAAATTTAAGAGGCCTTTTTAAAGAAAAAGAAAAAGAAAAAGAAAAAGAGCTCCGCCCTTCTTTTTTACAGAATAAGGGCCATTGCCCTTTATAAAGAGCTCCGCTTTTTAAAGAGAGCCTATAGAATTAAGAGGCCTTTAAAAAAAAAGAAAAAGAAAAAGAGCTCCGCTTCTTAAAGAGGGCCTATAAAATTAAGAGACCCTTTTTAAAGAAAAAGAGCTTCGCTTTTTTAAAGAGCTCCGCTTTTTAAAGAAAAAGAGCTCCGCTTTTTAAAGAGAACCTATAAAATTAAGAGGCCTTTTTAAAGAGCTTCGCTTTTTTAAAGAGCTCCGCTTTTTAAAGAAAAAGAGCTCCGCTTTTTAAAGAGAACCTATAAAATTAAGAGGCCTTTTTAAAGAGCTCCGCTTTTTAAAGAGGGCCTATAAAATTAAGAGGCCTTTTTAAAGAGCTTCGCTTTTTAAAGAGGGCCTATAAAAAGAAGAGGCCTTTTTAAAGAGCTTCGCTCGGGTTCGGGCAAAAGCCCTCGCTCTGCCTAAAAAGTTCGCCCCAACGGAGTTCAGGTTAAACTCTTTTCTTTTTTTGCAGGGACCGAAATCTTTAAGAGGGCCGAACTCCGCCAAAAAAAGGGCCTATAAAAAGAAGAGGCCTGAGCTCCGCTCAGGTTCGGGTTACAGGCCCCATAAATTTTATGGGCTCTTCCCCTTTTCTTTCTAGAAAAAGTCAAAAAAAGAAAAAGGGCGGAGCTTTTTCTTTACGTAAAAACCCGGGGGGTTTTTAAAAAAGGCCCTGCTAAAAAAGAAAAGGGTTATTTTTACTCTAAAAAGGGGGGAATGTTGCTAATTTTTATTATGAATTAGCTTTAACCTTTCTTCTTTAGAAAGGTACTTTTTCTAATTAAACAGGCTAATATTTGGTTATTAATAAAAATTGGTCCTAAATTCAAAAAAACCATTTCTTATTTCTTTTTGACCTTCTTATTTTTAAAAAGGCTGCCCTCAGCAAAAAAAGTTCGAACGGGGATTTTTGAAAAGAGCCCTTAGCCTATAATAAAAACCTCCCCCCAAATAGATAAAGGGTCCTTGCAAAAAAAGAAAAAAGCCCTCTCTTTTTTTTGGTGAGGGTTTTTAGAAACGGCTACACCCAACTAACTAAAAAACGACTTTTTCTGGGCCAGAAAAAGTCAAAGTTTCGGGTTACACCCTTCTGCGTAAACAGTTATAAGAAGGTCCAGAAAAGAAAAAGGCTCCAAAAAGAGAAAAAGTCCTTTCTAAAAAGCTTCGCCTTCTTCTTTTTTTAAAAGAGAAAAAGTTTTCTAGTTTTTTTGGGGAAGGGTTCTATCCTTCCCTTTTTTTGAAAAAAGAAAGTCTTTTTTGAAAGAAGAAAGCTTTTTTTCTCTTTTAGAATATTTTTATCATGCCTGGGTCTCACCTTTTTTATGAAATAGATAAAGAAGGTCTCTACCCGAACCTCCCCCAAATAAGAAGGGCTAGAAGAAAATTCTTTTTTTTATTAAAAAAAGAACCTTTATAAATAGAAATAGAAAAAAAAGGCATTTTTCAAAAAACTAGAAAGACTTTTTAATTGAACTTTCGCCTTTTGATATTCCTTAGTTTTCAAAACACCCTATTTTGAATCTGATTAAGGTACATATTTTACTATCTTCGAAAACGCCTGATTTCAATGCCGCTTTTGAGTACGTTTGCAGTGTTTTCCACCCTTTTTTCAAAAAACAAAAAGAGAGTTTTAGATAAACTAAAGATTCTAAAAAATTTTCTTTTTATCTCAAAAGACAAGACCCTTTTTTTTCTTTTCCTATTTAAATAAAGAGCAAAAGCTTTTCTTCTCAGAAACCTTCTGTTTTCTATAAGAGTGAACAACTCACTTGCAGAAAACATTAATCCTTGGTAAACCCTTGAAAAATTGAACAGAAAGAATAAGAATGCTAACTAGGTAAAAAAGCATTTCTTCTTTGAAAAAGGACAGAACAAGGAATAAAAACAAAAGTCTTTTTTGAATTCAAACATAACCTTGAGATCTTCTTTCTTTTCAAAAAGGGGCCCAACCAATAAAATGAAGAGGAAAAGCAGCCTGCTTTTGTTGATAATAGAAAAAACAATATTATTAATCATCCTTTGTATTTGACTTCAAACTTAGTACAAGGTCATTGGGTCCACTTAGAAAAGTCATTTACGACGGATTCACCAAAAAGAATGAAAAAATCAGAGTGTTTGTTTAGATGCTCTAACATTTGTTTTTCCTCTGTTTTTCGCTTAAAATACTGACTAGACTTTCTTAGTAAAAAAAAAAAGAATTTTTATGGGCTCTTTTTTGAAATAAAAAAAAAAAGCGGGGCCTCTTCAATTTTATGGGCTCCTTATTCAAATTCAAAGGAGGGTTGAAACCGGAACCAAAAAATTTTAAGGTTCCGGCCAAAAAATTTTAAAGCCCCGCTTTCTTCTTTTTTTACGTAAAAGGGCTTTTGCCCGAGCTTTGCTCGGGTGCAACCTTTTCAAAAGCCCTCTTTTAAAAGGAAAAAACCCTCTTTTTTGAAATGAAAAAACCTCCGCCTTCTTTTTTAAAGAAAAGGGTGCAACCCCGCCCTATTTAAGAGGAAAAAACCCGAACGGAGTTCGGGCAGGGGCCCTCACCCAAAAAATTTTAAAGTTCGGGCAGGGGCCCCGTCCTTCTTTTTTCCTTTTTTTACTAAGAAAGGGGAAAGGGTGCAACCCGAACCCCGTCCTCTTCTTTTTTTGGAAAAGAAAAGGGCTTTTGCCCGAGCTCTGCTTTTTAAAGAGGGTGCAACCTTTTCAAAAGCCCTCTTTTAAAAGGAAAAGGAAAAAGCCCTCTTTTTGAAATGAAAACACCCCCGTTTTCAAAAGGGCCTCTTCTATTCGATCAAAAAACCCCTCCTTTCAAAAAAAATATGTAGTTTTTCATGTTCTAATTTTTTTAACCTCGTTAAAAGTTTCTTTAATAGTCCTAAGGCTTTTTTAAAAAAGAAAAAGGAAAATTTTTAAAAAAGCATATTTCGTAATGTACAAAAACCTATTTCAATTTCTTTTTTCTTTTCTAAAAAAAAAGGATTCCTTTTTTTTTACTCTTTCACACCTCTTTCATTGAAAGTAGAATTTTTACTTCAGCGGAGCCTTTCTTCTTTTCAAAAACAAAGAGAGCCCAGCAAACGGAAAGAGAAAATCTCTTTTTTTTAGAAGAAAAAATTTTTTCAGAAGAATTTTGCTTTAGATAAGAGAGGAGGCTTTTTCTCCTATTCCGTCCAGGTCTCAAAAAACAAGCTTGTAAACCTTTTCGTTTCAAGAAAAAATTTTAGAAATGAATTTCTAAACAAACTCTTGTTTGCTAGATCTTTAAGAATAAAAAAGAAAAAAGGTATTTGGTTTTTATTTGAACAAAGCATTTATAGATAAAAACAAGAAAGCTGGATGAATTCAAAAATTCATGTCCAGTTTGAGAAGGGGTACACTTTTTTGACTCTGAAAATTTTCTAAAAAGAGACCTAAAATGAGAGCTTAACCAAAACTCTCCCCTAAAAAATTTAGCATTGATTTTTTTTTCAAAAAAGGAAAACTTCTTCCTTATAACAGGCGAGTTCCTCTCTTTTCTTTCAAAAAGAAAAAAAACTCTTTAGTTTTCATCAAAAACTAGCTAAAAAGGTCTCTAAAATTCGTAAATTAGAAAGTCTTTCTTCAAACGAAGAAATTTCAAAAAAGGGAATCTACTTTCATCGTATGACTCCGCAACCAGGTGTTCCACCTGAAGAATGTGGTGCAGCTGTTGCTGCTGAGTCTTCAACTGGTACATGGACTACTGTATGGACTGATGGTCTAACTAGCTTAGACCGTTACAAAGGCCGTTGTTATGATATCGAACCGGTTCCTGGTGAAGATAACGTGCGAATGGAATAAAAGGAATCTCAGGGGAGACTAACCTCATGCTCAACCTTAAAGCATAACTCACACCCCTTACCAAAAAACAAGTTTCGAACTCACACACAAAGAAAAAAAGGGCGAAAGCCTATGGGACAATAGCCTGGGGTCAAAGCGCTTCGGCGCCAGAGGCAAATTGCAAGAACACACCAAAAAAACTTCCAAACCACCCCTAGTCACAAAGGGACAAGCTGTACAGCCTAACCCGCCTATGTTTGGGGCACTCACCGCCCTCGCATCATATCTGACTCCTACATGGTTGTCGTAGAGAGTTTTAAGGAAGATCAGACAGACACACTAGGTATCGGGCCCCTATTGCAATTTTAAGAGTTCCTTGTAAAACCATTATGCCGACTAAAGGTACCCTACTGGGACCCAGGTCGGAAGAGCCATTAACCCCGAGGGCTAATCCCCCTCCTCTTACTCATTGAATAAGAAAAAGGGGTAAAATGGCAGCTATTCTAGCAGGCGCAACCCCCAAGTCATGACATAGCCGTTTTTGCTGGCCGTCAAAAGGGGGAGCAACTGCATCAACGGATAAAGTTTGCTTCCTTTTTCAAAAAGGAAAAACTTTTTCTTTTAAGAAGAAACCAAAAGCTGAATTCTAGATTCAGCTTGCTGAGCATTCCCTACTCAGTCCTCACACCCCCGTAGGTTTTAGGGAATAAAAAGCAAAAGGGGAAGACATTTTTTTAATAAAAAGAATAGTTTTCTTCGGACCTACACAAAATTTAAGAGGAAAAAAGAAAAAATGGAAAAAAGGGAAAATTTTGATAATAATAGAGATGCCGAAAAAACAGCACTTTTTTCGAAGAATATTACCACACAAGCTGACGGTTCTCTTTGCGGTTTCGCAAGTGAGCTTCAAAGACCGTCAGAAAAGAGAAGGCAGCAGCTTTTATCGGAAAACCAAACCCCAGAAACTCCTGCAACGTTTACCTCTGGCCGTTCCCCCCCACTTGAAGAAGTAATTCCCCAGATTCTTTCTGATTTTGCAAAAAAATATGCGACTTCTAAGGAAATTGCCCTGCAAGGCATAACAAAACTCGTGCAATTAGGTGGAACAAACACCAGCAAAAAAACGCTAATATTAGAGCACAAATATTGTTATTTTGATATCCGCGATTTGCGAGAAATCATAATAAAGCATTGCCCTAAGGGCACCGTTCGTCAAGTAGCGAAACACTTGCGCAACGAAATTGCCAAGATCGCTTTAGACTTAAACGTGCCGGGGCCGCTTTGCAAAGATCTTGTACGTCGAAACCTTATTAGAAGAAATTTTAAGAAAAAACCTCTTACCATGGAAGAGATGGTTTTCTGTAATGAAATTTTTTTAGATATTACAGACTTGGAGGTGCCCCCAATAATTCACACCGCCTTGAAAAAAAGAGATGAAATCCTTCGAAAGAGCAAACTTCATAAAGGCAGGGCGTCAAAAAATCTGAAAAAAGCAAAGACTTAGAACGTCCATTTTTTTTTAAAGAACCAGAAAGAGTGAAAGGGAAACACTTTTTTAGACTCAGTGGAATGGTGGAGAGCCGGATGATGGGGAACTATCAAGTCCGGTTCGGGAACGAGACTTTCTACAATTCCCTTAAGCAAGGAAGCGTTCGCAAGGATGGGGTTTTAGTTTCATCAATATATTGCTTATGTTGCTTATCCGATTGACCTTTTTGAAGAAGGTTCTGTTACAAACTTATTCACATCAATTGTAGGGAATGTATTTGGTTTCAAAGCTCTACGTGCTCTAAGACTGGAAGATTTACGTATTTCACCAGCTTACGCTAAGACATTCCAAGGTCCTCCTCACGGGATCCAAGTTGAGAGAGATAAGCTGAACAAGTATGGTCGTGGCCTTTTAGGTTGTACAATCAAACCAAAACTTGGTTTATCAGCTAAAAACTACGGTCGTGCTGTATACGAATGTTTACGTGGTGGTTTAGATTTTACTAAAGATGATGAAAACGTAAACTCTCAACCATTCATGCGTTGGAGAGACCGTTTCCTTTTCGTAGCTGAAGCTATTTACAAAGCTCAAGCTGAAACAGGTGAAATCAAAGGTCACTACTTAAACGCTACTGCTGGTACATGTAACGAAATGCTAAAAAGAGCAGAATGTGCTAAAGAACTAGGTATGCCGATCATCATGCACGATTATATCACTGCTGGTTTCACTGCAAACACGACTCTAGCTCAATACTGCCGTGACCACGGTCTTCTTCTTCACATTCACCGTGCAATGCACGCTGTAATTGACCGTCAAAGAAACCATGGTATGCACTTCCGTGTTTTAGCTAAAGCTCTACGTATGTCAGGGGGTGACCACTTACACTCAGGTACTGTAGTAGGAAAACTAGAAGGTGAACGTGAAGTAACTCTAGGTTTCGTTGATTTAATGCGTGATGATTACGTAGAAAAAGACCGTTCACGTGGTGTTTATTTCACTCAAGACTGGTGTTCTCTTCCAGGTGTAATGCCAGTTGCTTCAGGTGGTATTCACGTATGGCACATGCCAGCTTTAGTTGAAATTTTCGGTGATGACGCTTGTCTTCAATTCGGTGGTGGTACACTTGGTCGTGTGACTCGTTTAGTTTAAATTCTTTTTTTGAAGATTTTTGAGAAAAACCCTGCTTAAAAAAAAGAGAAAAGGAAAAAAATTCAATAAAGAAGGGACAACTAGAACTTTAATAAAAAAAAGGATTTCAATTCAAAAAGCAATTAAAGTTTAACTTTTTATTCATGTAGGTGAAAGTCCTACCATCCTAACGCGGGATTGAAAGCACGTAAAAAACCATAGTCAATTGGTTTTCCCCAGAGCTTTGATTTACAACCATCGTTCTGAAGCGGGAACGAAAGCGGTTAAAGATTAAAATAGCTGAAAAAATCCTCCGCAAGCAAAGATTTCAGACTCGACCCTGGACTTAACAAGAAAAAAATGTTTAGAAAAGTTTTTGAAATTCAAAAACTTTCTCTTTCCTTTTTTTTGAAAAGGAAAAGGACCTCGTGGAGCAGAAAAAGCAAAATGTCATAAAAATCATCGTACGTACCAAAAACAGTTAACAAGCTTTGTTTCTTAAAAAAAGAAAAACTGTTGTGTTTTTTAAAAAAGAAAAAAACAGGGTAAGAGACTAGCTTACTTGGCCAATAAAGCTAGCGCGTTCTTTTCTGCCCCGGTGATTTGACATGCTCTAAAGAATCTAAAAATGAATAAAAGGAACGAAGAAACCTCTAAAATGTTTCCTAATTTGAGAATTTAGTTCAAATTTAGGTAGGTAGTAAGCCAAAGAAGTTTTAGAGGAGGGATGATCTAAAAAGCAAAAGCCTAATTTTCTTTTTTTCTTTTTTTAAAGAAAGGGGGTAATTCCCAGGATAAGCTAACGTAGATCACGATTTTTGAAAAGTCTTAAAAATGCCGTTTTTTAATGACTTAAAGAATCGAGTAGCCGTATGATGCGAAAGCATCAAGTACGGTTTCGAAGGAGAGGCTCAATTTGGTAACAAAAAGTCGACTCTAACACCCATGGGGGAACGCGCCTGGTGCTGCAGCTAACCGTGTAGCTCTAGAGGCTTGTACACAAGCTCGTAACGAAGGTCGTGACCTTGCTCGTGAAGGTGGTGATGTTATTCGTGCTGCTTGCAAATGGTCTCCAGAATTAGCAGCTGCTTGTGAGGTTTGGAAAGAAATCAAATTCGAATTTGATACTATTGACAAACTTTAATTTTTAGATTCTTTGAAAAAAGATTTTCAGAAACTGAAATCATCTTTTTTCAAAGTTTAGGGGGGGCTTAAGTTTTTTGAAGAAAACTTCTTGGCTTTTGTTGTGAAAACTACAAAAAAAAGATAAAAAATTCATTTTTCATGATTCTGAAGCCCCCCACTCTTTTTTGTTTTTGAATTTTCGAAACATCCCTATTTCTTTTCTTTTAGAAAAAATTAGAAAAATTGTCTGCCCTACTTTTGGAAGAAAGAAAATTTTGCTAAAAAAAAGTTTTTCTTTTTTAAAGCAGAAAAAAAGACTTTAGAAACATGTCTCTTGTGCTCAGGAACAACTTTTTCATTCTTTTTTAAAAAAGAGAACTGGGTACTTAGTCAACCTCCTCTGCACCTCTTTCTATTCAAAGGTCCAGAGCAAAAGCCCTCTTTAAAAAAACAGTGTTTGGGTTGCACCTTTTTTCAAAAACATGGCTTTTTAAAAAGCTCCGTCCTTCTTCTTTTTTTTACAAAAAAAGGTTCTGGTTCCACCTGTTTTTTATCTTTTGAAAAAAGTTTAACAAAAAAGGAATATAAAATACGTACCAACGTCAATACATGCTAAAATCTAGAATTTTTAGTTATGTTTACTAGTTCGAATTTAAAAATGTCCCCAAATAAAAAAAGAAATTTTGTGAAAAAAAAATTTCTGTATGGCAAAAAAAAGTATGATTCAACGTGACTTAAAACGTCAAAAATGTATTATTAAATACGAAAAACGAAGAATGGCATTAAAAAAACAAATTAAAGAAGCTTCAGTGATGAAAAACAGGCTTTTTTTGAGTCGAAAATTACAAACTTTTCCACGAAATAGTTCAAAAGTTCGTCTTCGCAATCGCTGTTTAATTACTGGACGCCCCACTGGTTATTATAGAGATTTTGGGCTGTCACGCCATGTTTTGCGCGAGATGGCTCATGAAGGGTTATTACCTGGTGTAGTGAAATCTAGTTGGTAATGAAAGAGACAAAAAAAATTTTATGACTAAAGAAATTTTTTTTTAAAGAAAGGAAAAAAAATTTTTTCTTTTGAATTCAAAACGGAAGGGGTGTAACCTTTCCCCAAAAAACCAGAAAAAGAGGAAACCAAAAGGTGTAACCCGAACCTTTTTCTTTTTGGGGCGGAGCTCTTCTCTTACGTAGAAAGTCTTTTTCTGTAAAAAGAAGAAGGGCGGAACTCTTCTTTTGCGTATAAACCCTTTTCTCTTTTTTTACAGGATTGGGTTACAGGCCTCTTCAATTTTTTGGGCGGAGCTCTTCTCTTCTCTTACGTAGAAACAAGAACGCGGTTTTTCATTAAAAAAAAAGAGAGCGGGCTTTTTAAAAAGCCCTATTTTTTTTATTAAAGGGAAAAAGTTTTTTTTTAGGTACGCAGCCTTTTGAAAAAAAACCGTTCCGGTTTTGACCTTTTCTTTAAAAAGTGCCCTTTTTCAAAAACGGGGCCCAAAAAAGAGAAAAGGCCTGAACCTTCAAATTTTTTGGGTTCAGGATCGGGTTACACCCGAGCAGAGCTCGGGCAAAAGCCCTTTTTCAAAAACGTGGTTCGGGTTGCACTCCTCTCTCTCTTAAAAGGAAGCAAATTTGAGCCCTTTCTGGAGGGGCCATTTTTGAAGAAGGGAGGGCCATTTTTGAAGAAGGGAGGGCCATTTTCTAAGAAGGGAGGGCCCTTTTTTAAGAAGGGGGCCATTTTTTGTGAAAGAAGGGGGCGCAGCTTTTAGAAAGCCCTCTTTTTTTATGAAAAAAACTCCGTTCCGGTTTTTATCTAAACAATCCTCACTGCTTTTTTTCTAAGTAAAAAAAGTTTTTAAGATAGCCTTTTTTAAGCCAAAATTCGCTTTTTAAGAGAAAAAACTTTTTTTGAAAGGATTCTATCTTTTTCTGAAAAAAGTGCTCCTCTCTCTTTTAAAAGGAAGCAAAATTTAGCCCTTCTTTAAACAGAGGGGGCCATTTTTTTTTAAGAGGCGGGCGCAGCCGGAACCCCGTTCCGTTTTTTAAATAAACAAGCCTCACGTAGCTCTTTAAAAAGCAGGGGCCCGAACATCGTTTTTTAAAAAGGGCGCAGCCTTCCCTCTTTTTTTGAAAATGAAAAAAACTCCGTTCCGGTTTTTACCCTCCTTTTTAATAAAGAGCCTATAAAATTTAAGAGGCCTTTTTTAAAGAGCTCCGCCTTTTAAAGAGGGCCTATAAAATTCAGAGGCCTGAGCTCCGCCCAAAAAAGAAAAAAGGTTGGGGCAGGGGCCCTCTCTGCTTTTTTTCTAATTCAAAAAAAGTTTTAAAGAAAGAATTTTTTGAAAAGAAAAAAGACTTTTTTTTAATAGATTCTCTCTTTTATAAAAAACAGCTTTAGAAGCAAAATTTAGCCTTTTAAGAGGGCTTTTTTTCTCTTATGATAGATTTTATCTTTTTCTAAAAAAAAGAGCTCTGGAAGCAAATTTGAGCCCTTTCTGAGGGTTTTTATCTAAGACCTCCTCTCCGCTTTTTCTAAATAATAAGGTTTTTTCAAAAACCTGCTCTAGAAGCAAAATTTAGCCTTTTAAGAGGGTTTTTTTATCTCATGATAGATTCTCTCTTTTTCGAAAAAAAAGAGCTCTGGAAGCAAATTTGAGCCCTTTCTGAGGGTTTTTATCTAAGACCTCCTTTCTGCTTTTTCTAAATAAAAAGATTTTTTCAAAAACCTGCTCTAGAAGCAAAATTTAGCCCTTTCTGAGGGTTTTTTTTCTCTTATGATAGATTTTATCTTTTTCTAAAAAAAAGAGCTCTCGAAGCAAATTTGAGCCCTTTCTGAGGGTTTTTATCTTATGATAGATTGTCTCTTTTTCTATAAAAAAAAGAGCCCGAACCTTAAAATTTTAAGGTTCGGGTTGCACCCGAGCAGAGCTCGGGCAAAAGCCCTTTTCTTTTTTGGACGGGGTTCGGGTTGCACCCTTTTTCAAAAACGGGGCCCGAAATATTAAAAAGGCCTGAACCTTAAAATTTTTTGGGTTCAGGTGTTTTCCTTTTAAATAGGGCGGGGTTGCACCCTCTTTAAAAAGCAGAGCTCGGGCAAAAGCCCTTTTTCAAAAACGGGGCCTAAAAAATGTAAAAGGCCTGAACCTTAAAATTTTTTGGGTTCAGGTTCGGGTTGCACCCGAGCAGAGCTCGGGCAAAAGCCCTTTTTCAAAAACGGGGCCATAACCTGAACCTTAAAATTTTTTGGGTTCAGGTGTTTTCCTTTTAAAAGAAGGCTTTTTAAAAGGTTGCACTCCTCTCTCTATTAAAAGAAAAAGAATTTTGGCCCTTCCGGAGGGAGCCATTTTTTGTGAAAGAAAGGGGCGCAGCTTTTTAAAAGCCCTCTTTTTTTCAAATGAAAAAAACTCCGTTCCGGTTTTTATCGAAACAACCCTCACTGCTTTTTTTCTAAGTAAAAAAAAGTTTTTAAGAAAGAATCTTTTTTTAAAAGAAAAAACATGTTCGTTTTTAAGGTTTTCTGCGGGGACTTTTTCTTTGTTGAAAGTATTCAGATTTTTTTATAAAAAAGCTAGAGAAGGGCGAAGCCTGTAACCCAAAATCATTCTCTGTAAAAAGAAGAAGGCCTCCACGTTTTCTAGTTTGTTGGGGAAGGGCCTCTTCAATTTTTCTGGCCTTTTTCTGTAAAAAAGAAGGGCTTTTTTAAAAGCAAGGGCCCAAAAAATTTATAAGGCCCGAACTTTTTTTAATTAAAGAAGAGGGCTTCTGCCTAAAAAAAAGAAAAGGGCTCCGCTTGGGTAGAAACCAAAACGGGGTTCCGACCAAAAAAGTCAAAGGCCCGAAGGTTTTTTTTTGGGGTGGTGCTCGAAAGGAAAGTTAAAGTTTTGAGTCATTAAAAAAAAGGGAACAGTTCGCATCTTATGTTATAAAAAAGAGTACGGTTAGTTTTTTTAGAACCATGATTTAGAGTCAATCAAAAGGGTTTCCTTAAAAATTGCAAAAAAGTGCAACCCAAAACCTTTCCCTTTTTTGTAAAAAAAGGAAAAAAAAAGAAGGTTTCCTCCTTTTTGATTTTGTTGTGGAAGGGCCTCTTAAATTTCTTTTTTTGAAATTTCAAAGGGGGTCCTACTACAAAAAGAAAGGGCTTTAGGTCTGTACCCAGCAAAAATAGAAAAACCAGGCCCCGTCTTTTTTCTAAAAAAGAAAGAAAAGCTAAAGCCAACAAAAGAAAAAGGGTCAGTCCAGTGGAAAAAACAGTAATAATAGCTGTGTCTCGCTTTTAAAAGAAAGAAAACGTTTTTTAAAAAAAGAGAAAAAGAAAAAATTTACGTTTTAAAAATTGTTTTTTTAATTAAAGTCAGAAGTCCCTTTTTCTTTTTTTATAAAAAAAGAAAATTAGAGTTCCTTTAGCTTGTCTAACTCTTTTCTTAGAAGAAAAACCCAGCTTTTTTCTTTTTAGAGAAGGACCTTTTTTAAGATATTTTGTTTTTAAAAAGTCCCCATTTTTCCTTTTTTAAGAAGAAGAGGGAGAAAAACGGTGCAACCCGAACCTGAACTCCTTTCAAGCCTTTGAATTTTTCTGGCCCTTTTGAAAAAGCGGAGCGAGGGCCCAAAAAATTTATAAGGCCCGAACCTTTTTTCTTTTTTGGGCGGAGCTTTTTATTAAGGGCAATGGCTCTTTATTAAAAGGAACGTAAAAACCGGAACGGAGTTTTTTCAAAAGCGGAGCGAGGGCCTCTGCCCTTTTTAAAAAGCGGAGCGAGGGCCCAAAAAATTTATAAGGCCCGAACCTTTTTTCTTTTTTGGGCGGAGCTTTTTATTAAGGGCAATGGCTTTTTATAAAAAGGAACGTAAAAACCGGAACGGAGTTCCGGCTGCGCCCTTTTTAAAAACCCTCACGTAGCTCTTTAAAAAAGCCTCTTAATTTTTATGGGCTCTTCTCTAAATAAAAGTTAAAAGGAGTGCCTCTGCCTAAAAAAAAAGAACCTAAAAAAAAGAAAAGGGCTCTGCTTTTTAAAAATGGGCCCTGTCTTTTTAAAGAGCTACGTAAGGGTAAAAACCGGAACGGGGTTTTTTGAAAAAGGCTGCGCCCCGCCAAAAAAGAAAAAGGGACCTTTTTTCTTCCTTTTTTAAGAAGAAGAGGAAGGTCTGGGTTCGTTTTGATTTAGAACTAAAAAAGAGCTTTTATTAAAAAGAAAGTTTTTTCTACCCTCTTGTTCAAAAAAATTGTCAGTGAAACATTAGCTTTAGTTAGTCCTACTGTTTTTTTTCAAATTTAGGGTTCATGCTGAAAGTTTTCTTTTTTCTTTCTTTCTTTCTTTAGTTTCAATAAGAGGAAAGAAAAAAATTTTTAGAAGACAACAAGCAATTGTTTGACTTTCAAAATTTCATATTTTTTTAAGCTTTCAATGATAACTAGCTAGTTATCATGTAAAATTTGAACAAATGTTCTGAGATAGGCTTAGAATAGATTCAAAAAGGAACCTGAAAAGAAGCAAACCTTTTATAGAAAGGGTTTATTGTTCTTTTTTTATCTAGATCAGAGAAGAAGATTTTTTAGATTTATAAAAAAAAGTGTTTTTTAGAAAAAATTTCTTTTTTATTAAGAGAGAAGAATGAAATTGTACATTCCCTTCGAGTGTGTTTTTCTTAGAAAAAAGGAGACTCTTTTTCTTTTATTCTCTTCTATTTCTTTTTTATAAGTTCTAAACTTCATTCTTTTATACCCTTTTCAAAATTTTTTTCTTTCAAAAAAGAAAAGAGTTTCCTTTTTCTTAAAGGATAAGGAGAGCCTATCTATTTTTTTTTTTAAATATGGGTCAAAAAATTCATCCGTTTGGTTTCCGTGTAGGAATTACTCAAAAACATTATGCTCGTTGGTTTGCTAGTCCTGATAAATACCCTCAATATGTATTGGAAGATTTTTTAATTCGAAAATCTCTTTATAAGTTGTTACCTCCTGAAAATCTTCCTAAAAAAATGGAAGATTCAGGAAAAATGAGAGTTGTTCATATTAAAATCGAACGTTTTTTACGTAATACAATTCAAATAAAAATTTATGCTGTAAATCCTGGTGCGTTTGCTTCGACTAAGAAAAAAACAAAAAAAGTTCTAAAGAATCGTTTCACTTCTGAGAATAGAAACGCTCAATCTAAAAACCGCCCTGGTCAAAAAAAAAATTTTAAACAAAACAAACCACGTGCTTTTGGGAAAAATAAGCAAAAAAGAGAAAATCCAAAAGGATTGGATTTCTTATTAAAATTCAAAAATTCTGTTCAAAAACGTGTGAAAAGATTCACTCTTTTAAAACTGAAAAATCTTCTTTATAGATTTCACACACTAGACCAATTAAGTAACATCAAAACATTTGCAAAATTACAACCTACCAAAAGTGCAGCTGAAATTTTGAGAGAAATTGGCCTTTTATCGAAAAAAATGGGCCTTTTAGATAGTTACCTAAATAAAAGACTTTCTTCAGGAAAAAGCCGAAATTTAGAAAAAACAATTGTTTTTGTTAATCTCAATTTATATAAGGCCCGTATTACTTCTAAAATTTATAAATTACAAACTGAATTACTCAAACATTTTCCTAAGCTAGCTAATGCTGTTCTTCAAAATGTGTTAACACCTAAAATTAGAACAAAAACAGCCACGATTGTGACTGAACTTCAAAAGCATGCTGACCAGCTTCTTCTTCATTCAACAAAAAATCAGAGCGGAAAAGGTCAAAAAAAAGAAAGCTCTTTTTCATTTTTAAATCAGAAGAAGGACAAGTCAACAGCATTATTTGAACCAAAATTACCGAGTAGTATTAGATTGCGTCAAAATTTACAAAAAATTTTAAATAAAAATTACTCTGAAAATTTTGCATCTTTCCAATCAGGTCGTCGCAGTTTGAATTCTTATTTTGGAAAATTTGGTCAGAAACGTGTAAATCCTGTGACAGGGTCTAAAGGCCAGGGAGTCCCAAAAGACTTGTTAGAGAAAGTGAGTCAAAACTTTGCTGAAAATGCTCTAAATTTTCATAGCGTTGACACAACACTAATAGAGAAAAAACTTTCTTCAAGAAAAGCAAAAACTGCTTTTTTAAACCAAAATTCTTCTATTAAAGACGGAAACAACGTTCAAAACAAGAAATACCAATCTTTAATTAGTCGAGCTATTCAAAAACGAATGAAAAAGAATTTAATCTTAATGTCTCTTCGAAATCGTTTTGACAAAGTTGCTAATTTCAAAAAAGTTTATGATACTGAAAATTTCACAACTCTTTGTGAAAAAATAGCTAAAATTCAAACTTTCCCTAAAATTACTTCGATTGAATTTGTTTCTGTGAAAACACCTACTTTATATGCTGTTTGTTTAGCTAATTTTATTGTCGAAAAACTTCAAAAACGTTTTTCATTTAGAGGTTCAATGAAAAAAGCAAAAGAAGATGCTATGAAAACACCAGGAATCAAAGGAATTAAAATTCAAATTGCTGGTCGTTTAAATGGCGCTGAAATTGCACGTACAGAATGGATGCGTGCTGGAAGAGTTCCTTTACAAACTTTAAAAGCAAAAATAGATTATAGCTATAAAACAGCTAGCACTATTTATGGTATTTTAGGTGTGAAAGTTTGGCTTTTTAAAGATAACACTACTAAAAATTAAGAAATTCTTTTCTTAAAAAAGGCTGGACCTTTTCAAAAACAAAAACAAAAACAAAAACAAAAATGAGCTAGGAAGTCTTAACAAAAAATTTTTGAAAAAAAGAGAAAATGAAATATTTTCTAAAAAAAGCTAAAAACCGAAACCCTGTTCCGGCCCAAAAAAATTAGAAAGGCCCTTTTCTTTTTTGGACGGGGCCCAAAATAGATAAAAGGCCTGAACTCCGTTCAGGTTCGGGTTGCACCCGAGCAGAGCTCGGGCAAAAGCCCTTTCCCCTTTCTTTGTAAAAAAAGGAAAAAAAGAAGGACGGGGCCCCTGCCCGAACTTTCAAATTTTTTGGGTGAGGGCCGGAAAAATTTAAGAGGCCCGAACTCCGTTTTAAAAAAGGGCCCCTGCCCGAACCAAAAAAATTATAAGGTTCGGGTGTTTTCCTTTTAAATAGGGCTTTTTAAAAGGTTGCACCCTTTTTCTTTTTTGGCGGAGTTCGGGTTGCACCCTTCTGCGTAATAAAAAAAAGGCGGGCCCCGAAATATTTAAAAGACCTGAACCTTAAAAATTTTTTTGGGTTCAGGCCCCTGCTTTTGAAAGAACTCCTTTTCAAAGAAAAAAGGAGGGCCCCTGTTTTTTAAAGAACTCCTTTTCAAAGAAAAAAGGAGGGCCCCTTCTTTTTAAAGAACTACGGGAGGGTTTTTTCTTTTTAAAAGAGGCCTTTTGAAAAGGTTGCACCCTCTTTAAAAAGCGGAGCTCGGGCTTTTGCCCTTTCTCTTTTCCAAAAAAAGAAGAGGACGGGGTTCGGGTTGCACCCTCTTTAAAAAGCAGAGCTCGGGCAAAAGCCCGAACGGGGTTCGGGTTGGACCCTTTCCCCTTTCTTAGTAAAAAAAGGAAAAAAAGATGGACGGGGTTCGGGTTGCACCCGAGCAAGGCTCGGGCAAAAGCCCGAACGGGGTTCGGGTTGGACCCTTTCCCCTTTCTTAGTAAAAAAAGGAAAAAAAGATGGACGGTGTTCGGGTTGCACCCTCTTTTAAAAGCAGAGCTCGGGCAAAAGCCCGAACGGGGTTCGGGTTGGATTCTTTCTCTTTCAAAAAAAGAAGAAGGCGGGGCCCGAAATATTTAAAAGGCCTGAACCTTAAAATTTTTTGGGTTCAGGTGTTTTCTTTTTAAAAGAGGGCTTTTTAAAAAGTTGCACCCCCTTCAAAAAAAAGGATTTTTAAGGGCCCTCTTCTTTCATTCAAAAAGAGCCCATAAAATTTCAGAGACCTTTTTAAAGAAAAAGAGCTCCACCCTTCTTTTTTATAGAAAAAGGGCCAATGCCTTTATTAAAAAACTACGCCCTTCTTTTTTCCAGAAGAAAGGTTTTCTTTTATTAAAAAAAAATTCAAAAGGTGCTATTGAAAACAAAAAATGTCCCTTTTTCTTCCCTAAAAAAGGGACATTTGAATTAAAAAAGAAATGAAAATTTATAAAAATGTTTAAGTCTTTATTAAGAAAAAAGGGGGTGCAACCCTTTTTCAAAAACCTGAACTCCGTTTTTGAAAAAGGCCAAAAAATTTTTAAAGGCCCTGCCTTCTTTTTTACAGAAAAAGAAAGGGTTTTTTCTCATTTGAAAAGAAGAAAGCCCAACAAAATAAAAAAACGAACAAAAAAAGCCCCGCCCTTCTTTTTTACAGAAAAAGGGGCCCCGTTAAAGAACACGTGTTTTGCTCAAGTATTTTTTTTTCTTTTGTTGCGGTGTAACACCAACCTTGCAAAAAAAAGAAAAGAGTGGAACCCCGCCCTCTTTTTTTGAAATGAAAAAACCTGAACTCCGTTTTGAAAAAGGCTATGGCCCTAACTTCTTCTTTTTTTACGAAAAAAAGCGTTTTTTCTTTTGTTGGACCTTTTAAAAGAAAAAGAAGTTTTAGCTAAGGAAGCTTAAACCAAGGTTTCAATTTAAACATTCTTGAGAAAAACCAAAATGCTTGGAAATGGTCTTTTTTTGCTTCTAGAGCTCTTTTTTTTTTTTTAGAATAGGATTTCACCTTTTTTGAAAAAAACAGCTCTAGAAGCAAAATTTAGCCCTTTATGAAGGTTTTTATCAAGGAAGCTTACTCCTTTTTTTTATAAAAAAAAGCTTTTGTAAAAGACCTTTTGATAAGAAAAGAATTCTTTTTTTATGGATTCCAAACCTTTTCAAAGAAAAAGGAAGCTTACGCTTTTGAAAAATAGGCCTCTTTAAATTGCAAAAGCAGGGTTTGGGTTGCACCCTCTTTGACTTTTCTTTTTTCTAAAGGAAAAGGTGCAACCCTTTTTCAAAAACTCCCGCCTTCTTCTTTTATTTAAAAAGAAAGTCGTTTTTTCTTTTTTTGGGGCTTTTTTCTTATGTTGGAAGGAGGTCAATTTTTCTTTTAGATGAAGTGGCGAAGAGGAAGTTACCCTTTCCTCTATCAGGTTTTCTTTAAAGACTTCTCTAAAAAAAGCAGGAGGGCCTCTCTTTCTTATCTGAAGGGGGACACATTTTTCTTTTTTAATAGCCTAGAAAGACTTTTTCTTTTCTTATTTCTAAAAAGGTAGGGAAGAAAAAAAGTGGCTCCTGTTTTCTTTCATAAAAAATTTATGAAAGAAAAAAAAGCATTGGAATAAAAAATCGTTTTTTGAAGAGTTTTTTCAAAGCGCCGGCTTCTTTCAAACCCAGCCTTCACTTTTCTTCTTTAAAAAAGACTCTTTGAATAAAGCAAAGAGACTCTTTGCTTTTGCTTTTCTTTTAAAAAGCAAAAACAAAAAAATCAAAAACCAATATTTAAAAAGCTTTTTAGTTTTTAGAAAAGTTTTTCTTTTAATTCAAACAAAAATGAAAATAAGAAAATCTATAAAAGAAAAAGAAAAGCTCTTTAAATCGTTTAAAATAGCAAAAAACACTTCTTAGGAAGTAAAAAGTTCTTTGTTTTTCTAAATTCCTTCACTTTTTAAATAGAAGAGGAAAGGAAAGAGTCTTTTTCTCTTCTCAAAGCGTTGTTTTTCTAGTTTAATAAAAGAAAAAAGAAAGAGACTTTTTTCTTTTTTTTCTTTTTTCAAAGGTTCTTCTTTAAAAGGTCCCCCTTTTCTTCTTTAAAAATGTGGACTTTTTCTTCATAAAAAACAAAACAAAGCATAGATAAAAATTCTATCAAAGAAAAAAAAAGTTTTTGAAATTGCTTCAAACGTTCCCTTTTATTGACTTATTACCTTTTTTTAGATTAGAATTGTCTTTAGTTTGAATCATGTAGTTAATCAGTCTTGCAAAGGCCAAAGAAAAAGTCCACCTTTTTGAAAGAAGAAAAGGGGACCTCCAGTTTCTTAAAAAAAAGACATTTGCCTTTTTTTATTCTCTTTTTCTTGTTCGAAATGAAAGAAGTGAAAGTTTCAAAATAAAAAAAATTTCTAAATTCGTTCCCTAATTAGATTTTTTTTTGTTAGAAAAAACATTCTTATCTTCTAAATTCTCTTTGAATAAAAAAACATTATTTTCTCTTTTTTCACTTGTGCGGAGCCTTTTCGAATTCAAAAAAAGAAAAAATTCTCCCTTTTTTACGGAAGAAAAGAGGGGACTTTTAGCGTTCCATATTTAGAACTTTTTTTCTATTAAAAAAGCACAATAAGTTTTTTTCTTAATAAAAAATTTTGCTCTAGATTGGCTTTTTTTATTTGCTGGCTTTTTTTTCATTCTTTATGAAGAATGAGAGAAGGCTTTGTACAAGTCCTAAGCAGAGAGGTAGAATATTTAGTCTATTTTTTCTCTTTTCTTTTAAAAAAAGAAGAGTGCAACCCTTTTTCAAAACCCTCACCAAAAAAAAAGAGAGGGTGCAACCCGAACCTTAAAATTTTTTTGGTTCGGGCCCTTTTTCAAAAACGGGGCCCAAAAAAAAGAAAAGGCCTGAACCTTAAAATTTTTTGGGTTCAGGTTCGGGTTACACCCGAGCAGAGCTCGGGCAAAAGCCCTTTTCTTTTTTTTGGCGGGGCTTTTTAAAAAGCCTGTCCTCTTTTTTGAAAATGAAAAAACCCCGTTCTGGTTTCTACCCTCCTTTTAATAAGAGAAGAGCCCATAAAATTTAAGAGGCCTTTATAAAGAGCTCCGCTTTTTAAAAAGGCCCCCTGCTTTTTAAAGAGCTACGCTTTTTAAAAAGGCCCCCTGCTTTTTAAAGAGCTACGCTTTTTAAAAAGGCCCCCTGCTTTTTAAAGAGCTACGTGAGGGTTTTTGAAAAAGGGCAGGGGCCCTCGCTCCGCTTTTTAAAAAGGCCCCCTGCTTTTTAAAGAGCTACGTGAGGGTTTTTGAAAAAGGGCAGGGGCCCTCGCTCCGCTTTTTAAAAAGGGCCCGAAATCTTTAAAAGGCCTTTTTCAAAAACGGAGTTCAGGTTTTTTCATTTCAAAAAAAAGAGGGCTTTTTCCTTTTCCTTTTCGTTTTAAAAGAGGGCTTTTTAATCGGTTGCACCCCCTCTTTCTTTTTTTGGGGATAGAGAAAAAACCGATTTTTAGAAAGAAGAACTGGAGTTTAGTGATTTTCAATAAAAACCTGAGACCTTTGTTTTCTTAGAAAAATTTTTTATGAAATTAGCTTATTGGATGTACGCTGGACCAGCCCATATTGGCACTCTCAGAGTCTTAAGTTCTTTTAAAAATGTACATGCTATTATGCATGCACCTTTAGGAGACGATTATTTTAATGTGATGCGTTCAATGCTAGAGCGTGAAAGAGATTTTACTCCTGTAACTGCTAGTATTGTAGATCGACATGTATTAGCCCGTGGTTCACAAGAAAAAGTTGTTGAGAATATTACTAGAAAAGATAAAGAAGAATGCCCTGACCTTATCGTACTAACACCCACTTGCACTTCTAGTATTTTACAAGAAGATTTACAAAATTTTGTAAACCGTGCAGCGTTTGAATCAAGCTCAGATGTTCTTTTAGCTGATGTAAATCATTATCGAGTGAATGAACTCCAAGCTGCTGATCGTACTCTTGAACAAATAGTGCGTTTTTATTTAGAAAAAAACAAAAAAGAAATGAAAAAAACAAATTCTTCTGATTTCAATGAAATTTCTAAAACAACAAAACCTTCAGCCAATATTCTTGGAATGTTTACACTAGGATTTCATAACCAACATGACTGTCGTGAATTAAAACGTCTTTTAAATGATTTAGGCATTGAAGTTAACGAAGTGATTCCAGAAGGGGGTTCTGTAAAAAATTTAAAAAATCTTCCCAAAGCTTGGTTTAATCTAGTTCCTTATAGAGAAGTTGGTTTAATGACTGCTCTTTATTTAGAAAAAGAATTTGGAATGCCATATATTGACATTACACCGATGGGTTTGATTGAAACAGCAGCTTGTATTCGCCAAATTTCAAGTGTATTAAAGAAAGTTTCTTCTTCATTAGATTCTGAAAAATTCGTTTTTTCTGAAAAGAGTTTTTGTTTTGAAAATTATATCGATCAGCAAACACGTTTTGTTTCAGGAGCAGCTTGGTTTTCCCGTTCGATTGATTGTCAAAACTTGACTGGAAAAAAAGCTGTTGTTTTTGCTGATGCAACGCATGCTGCATGTATGACTAAAATTTTAGTCCGAGAAATGGGCATTCGTGTTGTTTGTGCCGGAACTTATTGTAAACAAGATGCTGATTGGTTTCGTGAACAAGTTTGGGGCTTTTGTGACGAAGTTTTGATTACCGATGACCACACACAAGTTGGTGACATGATTGCTCGCTTAGAACCAGCAGCCCTTTTCGGAACTCAAATGGAGCGTCATGTAGGTAAAAGATTAGACATTCCTTGTGGTGTGATTTCAGCACCCGTTCATATTCAAAATTTTCCATTGGGCTACCGCCCTTTTTTAGGTTATGAAGGGACGAATCAGATTGCTGATTTAGTTTATAACTCTTTCACGCTCGGAATGGAAGATCACATGCTCGAAATCTTTTCAGGGCATGATACAAAAGAAGTGATAACAAAATCTTTATCAACTGAAGCCGGTTTCACTTGGAGTTCAGATGGGTTAGCTGAATTAAACCGTATTCCTGGTTTTGTTCGTGGGAAAGTGAAACGCAATACTGAAAAATTTGCTCGTGAAAATGGGATTTTTGAAATTAATGTGGAAGTAATGTATGCTGCAAAAGAGGCAGCTGGTGCTTAAAAAGAAAAAATTTTCCTTAGCAAAAGTCCACTTTTTTGAAAGAAGAAAGGGACCTCCTGAAAAATGAAAGAAGGAAAAAACTTTTTGTGCCAATCTTTTTTCTTTTGCTGGGGAGAGCCCAAGCTTTTCTTTTTCTTAAAAAAAAGAAAAAAGAAGGTGGGGTCTCTTATCTTTTGTGGGCTCCGTTCCAAAAACAGAAACATTAACAAGTTTTCTTTTACTTTCTTCTTTTTTAGATAAAAAGTCGGGTCGTTCTTTATGAGAGAACATAAAAAAGGTTTTTTCATATTTGCTTCTTATTTTGAGAAATGGGTTTCTCAAAATAAAAAGAAAGAAAGAAAGAAAGTTTTTTTTTCTTTGAACAAAGTTAAGAGCCTTTCCCTTTTTTGAGGCTAAACTTTCTAAAACATGTTCAAAAAAAAATTTTTAAAAGTCTCAACAAAATTCGGGTTACACCCTTTTGAATTTTAAGAAGGAGCACTTTACGCCTTTTTAAGAAAAAAAAAGAAAAAGGGGGGGGGGAATCTGGTGTTTTCTAAATTTTAAGAGATTCTTTCTAAATTCAAAGAGGTGCAACCCGAACCCAAACCCGAACTCCCACAAGAAAAAAAGGGTGCAACCCTTTTTCAAAACCCTGCTTTCTTCTTTTTTATGGAGAAGAACCTCTTTCAATTTAAGAGCTCTTTCTTAAAAAAAGACAGGGCTTTTTAAAAAAAAAATTTAAGAGGCCCGAACGATTTTGTTTTTTCGACCAAAAAACAGAAAGGGCCCATAAAAATCCTTTTTTTAAGGGAGTTTTTTCCCCTTTCTTTGTAAAAAAGTCAAAAAAGAAGAAGGCCCAGAAAAGAAAAGCGTACCGGCTGTACCCTTTTCTTTCAAAAAGAAAGAGGAAGGGCTAAATTTTGCTCTTTTTTTAAAGAGAGAAGAACTTCTTAAAAAAAGAGCAAAATTTAGCCTTTCCTCTTTTTTCAAAAAAAAGAGGGCCAATGCCCTTATTAAAAAGCTCCGCCTAAAGAGATTATGGGTCCCTGCCTAAAAAAAAGAAAAAGCCCTCTCTTTTTTTTTTGGTGAGGGTTTTGAGATAAAAAACTCAGTCCTTTTTAAAAAGGTACGCAGCTTTTAAAAACCCTCAGAAAGGGCTCAAATTTGCTTCCAGAGCGATTTTTTTTGAGAAAAGGTCATAATACTGCTGTTTTTCAAAAAACACGCTCTGGAAGCAAAAAAAGGCCATTTATGAGGGTTTTGGTTTCTCCCCATGTTTTGAAAAAAGTCCTCATTTTTCCTTTTTCCTTTTTCAAGAAGAAGAGGAAGAAAAGGGGTGCAACCCCAATCTGTATGGGGTTCAGGCCAAAAAAATTGAAAAACCCTTTCCCCTTTCTTTGTAAAAAAGGGAAAAAAAGAAGGACGGGGCTTTTTAAAGAAATCTTTAAAAGGCCTGAACTTTCAAATTTTTTGGGTTCAGGCCGGAAAAATTTAAGAGGCCCGAACTTTCAAATTTTTTGGGTTCAGGCCCCTGCTTTTGAAAGAACTCCTTTTCAAAGAAAAAGGAGGGCCCCTGCTTTTGAAAGAACTACGTGAGGGCCCCTGCCCGAACTCTGTTCGGGTTTTTTCTTTTTAAAAGAGGGCTTTTTCCTTTTAAAAGAGGGCTTTTTAAAGGGTTGCACCCTTTTTCTTTCAAAAAAAAAGAAAAGGACGGGGTTTTTCAAATTTTTTGGCCTGAACTTTCAAATTTTTTGGGTTCAGGCCCCTGCTTTTTAAAGAACCCGAGCGGAGCTTTTTTATTAAGGGCAATGGCTCTTCTCTTATTAAAAGGAAAGCCCCTGCTTTTTAAAGAGCTCCTTTCTAATTAAAAAGGAGGGCCCCTGCTTTTTAAAGAACTACGTGAGGGCCCCTGCCCGAACTCTGTTCGGGTTTTTTCATTTCAAAAAAGAGGGCTTTTGCCCGAGCTCTGCTTTTTAAAGAGGGTGTAACCCGAGCCTGAACGGGGCCCGAAATATTTAAAAGGCCTGAACTTTCAAATTTTTTGGGTTCAGATTTTGAAAAAGGCCTTTTCTCTTTTTTGGGCCCCCGTTTTTGAAAAAGGGCCTCTTAAATTCCTTTTCAAAAAAAAGGGCCCTGCAAAAAAAGAAAAGAGCGAACCAAAAAAATTAGAAGGCCTTCTTCTTTTTTTACAAAAAAAGTCGTTTCTAGTTTGTAGGGTCTTTACGCAAAAGAAAAGCCCCGCCCCCTTCTTCTTTTTTTGCAAAAAAGGCTTTTTTAATGGGGTGCAACCTTTTAAAAAGCCCTCTTTTAAAAGGAAAAAGCTCTCTTTTTGAAAATGAAAAAACCCGAACCCGAACCCGAACCCGAACCTTTTTAAAGAACGGAGTTCTTTAAAAAGCAGGGGCCCTCACCAAAAAAATTATAAGGCCTTCTTTTTTTCCTTTTTTTACAAAGAAAGGGGAAAGTCATTTTCTAGTTTGTTGGAGGCTTTTTTAGAAAAAAGAGATTCCAAAAAAAGAAAAGTCCTCTTTTTTTGTTTAGAAACAAAAGAAAAGCCCAACAAAAGAAAAAAGAAAATAGAAAAGAATTCTAATAAGCCAACAAGCTAGTATTTTTTCTTTAAAAAAAGGTCAAAACAAAGCTTTTATCTAAAAACCTTTAAAAGCTTAAGTTAGAGCATTTTTGAAAGTTTTAAAGGTATTTTCTAAACAGAAAAAAGAATCAATCCAAATCTTTTCTTTTTTTTATTAGAAAAAGAAAAAAAAGAAATAAGAAAAGCTAAAATAAAAAAGCAGAACAGATAAGGTAAAAAAGAAATTTTTCTTCTTTCTTTTTGAAAGAAAAAAGAAGGTGCTTTTTTTTTGAAATAGAGAAGGTTAAAAGAGAAAAAAAAGAATATTGTAGATTAAAAAAAAAAGGTCTCTTTTTAAAACACACATAAATGCTCGTTTCTATAACATTTTATAAATTCAAAAAAAGAATATTCCCCAAACTCTGTTCGCCGTTTTTCTTTTGTTGGGCTTTTCTAAGAATAAAAGAGAAAGAAGTTTTCTTTTTTCAAAAGAGAAACTTTTAAGCTAAAAAACAGGTTCAGACCCTTTTTTCAACATAGAAGAAAAAAGTTTTTTTCTTTTCTTTTTCTCTTTTAAAAAAAAGAACATTTAAATCTAAATTTCGATTCTTCTTTTCTTTTGAATTTAAGTCTTCTTTTTGAATAAAGTGCCAAAAAAAGTTCTAATTCGGAAATTAGAAAGAGAAGAAACTGTTTTTGCAAAAGACTACCTTGTTTTTTTTATGTAAAAGAGAAAAGGTCCCCTTTTGTTCTTTTAAAAAAGGGCGACTTTTGAAAAGAAAGAATTCTTTTCCTTTCAAAAAAGAATTTTTGTAAAAAGGAGAATAAAGGGCTTTTTAAAAAAGCCCGTCCTCTTTTTTTTTTTAATGAAAAAACCCCCGTTCCGGTTTTTACCCTCCTTCTTTTTCTTTAAAAAAGGAGTCCATTAAAATCCTTTTTTTTGAAGGGGGCCCCTTATTCAAAAGCTCCACCCAAAAATAGAAAGGATGAGAGCCCTAAAAATTTATGAAGCCCTTTTCCGTATTAAAAAAGAAGAAGGGCGAAGCTCAGGTTTTTTCAAAAGGGTCTTACTCTTTTTTTTAGTAAAAAAATTCGTCCTTCGGTGTTTTTATTTTACTAAGCAAAGATCAAAAATAGCCTTAAAGAATTTAAACATTTTTAGCTTTAAAACTCTTTTTTATTTCAAAACAAAGATTCTAGACTTTTTTATTTCAAAAAAGAGTTTTTTGAAAAATTTTTCAAAAAAGCTTAGATGTTGGTTAGAAAAAGAACAGTAATTTTTTTTGAGAAAGTCTAGGGCACTTTTTATTAGTCTTTCTAGTTCTTAATAAAAAAAGAAAAAAGTTTTTTTATTTAGAAAAAAGCAGAAAGGGCTCCTGCTTTTTAAAGAACCAAAAAATTTTTAAGGTGAGGGCCCCTGCTTTTTAAAGAACTCCGTTTTGATTTTTAAAAAGGGCCCCTGCTTTCTAAAGAGCTACGTGAGGGTTGTTTAGATAATAACCGGAACGGGGGTTTTTTCATTAAAAAAAAGAGGGCGGGCTTTTGAAAAAGCCCTTTCCTTTTCCAAAAAAAGAAGAGGACGGGGTTCGGGTTGCACCCTTTCCTTTTCCAAAAAAAGAAGAGGACGGGGCCCAAAAGAGATAAAAGGCCTGAACCTTCAAATTTTTTGGGTTCAGGTTCGGGTTGGACCCGAGCAGAGCTCGGGCAAAAGCCCGAACGGAGTTCGGGTTGGACCCTTTCCCCTTTCTTAGTAAAAAAAGGAAAAAAGATGGACGGGGCTTTTTAAAGAACTCTTTAAAAGGCCTAAACTCCGTTTTTGATTTTGAAAAAGGTGTTTTCTTTTTAAAAGAGGGCTTTTAAAAAGGTTGCATCCTCTTTAAAAAGCAGAGCTCGGGCAAAATCCCTTTTCTTTTCCAAAAAATGAAGATGACGGGGCCCTGCCCGAACTTTCAAATTTTTTGGGTGAGGGCCCCTGCTTTTTAAAGAACTCCTTTTCAAAGAAAAAAGGAGGGCCCCTGCTTTTTAAAAAACTCCGTTCGGGTTTTCTCTAAAAACCCTCAGAAAGGGCTCAAATTTGCTTCCAGAGCTCTTTTTTTGAGAAAAAGAGAAAATCTATCATAAGAGAAAAAAAACCCTCTTAAAAGGCTAAATTTTGCATCTAAAGCACTTTTTTATAAAAGAGAGAGAATCTATAAAAAAATTCTTTTTTTTTCAAAATGTCCCTTTTTTGCCTTTTCTTTTTAAAAATGGAAAAAATGGGTGCAACCCTTTTCCAAAAACCCCGTTCGGGACTTTTCAAAAAATGTTCTTTCTTAAAAAAGTTTTTTATTTCGAAAAAAGCGCAGAGGAGGTTTTAAATAAAAACCGGAACGGGGTTCCGGCTGCGCCCGCCTCTTAAAAAAAAAAATGGCCCCTTCTGGAAAGGCTCAAATTTGCTTCCAGAGAGAGTTTTTTTAGAAAAAGGTAGAATCTATCATTAGATAAAAAAAACCTCAGGAAGGGCTAAATTTGGCTTCTATAACAAGTTTTTGAGAAAAGGTCAGAATACTTTAAAAAAGGGTTTTTTAGATAAAAACCGGAACTCCGTTTTTGAAAAAGGCTGCGCCCCTCTTCTTTCAAAAAGAGGAAGGGCTCAATTTTGTTCTTTTTTTTAAGTTTAAAAGAGAGGGTGTAAGCCTTTTTGAAAAAGGCTCTGCCTTTTTCTTTTTTTTAAAGAGAAAGTCGTTTTCTAGTTTGTTGGGCCCAAACGGAGTTTTTCAAAAACGGTTGCACCCTTTTTCTTTTTTAATAAACCCGAGCAAAGCTTTTTGAAAAAAAGCTTCATAAATTTTTAGGACCCTTTTTCTATTTGGGCGGAGCGAGGGCCTCTGCCTTTTTTAAAAAACCCTCACGTAGCTCTTTTAAAAGACTTCTTAATTCTATAGGTTCTCTTTCAAAAGCGGAGCTCTTTTTCTTTAAAAAGGCTTCTTAATTCTATAGGCCCTTATTCTGTAAAAAAGAAGGGCGGAGCTCTTTTTCTTTAAAAAAGAAGGGCGGAGCTCTTTTTCTTTAAAAAGGCCTCTGAATTTTTATGGGCTCTTCTCTTATTAAAAGGAGGCTAGAAACCTTTTTTAAAAAACTCTCACGGAGCTCGGGTAAAGGCCCTCACGTAGCTCGGGTAAAGGCCCTCACGTAGCTCGGGTAAAAGCCCTCACGTAGCTCTCTAAAAAGGCAGGGCCCTCTTTTTTTGGGCGGAGCTTTTTATAAAGGGCAGGGGCCCTCTTTTTTTTTTGGTGGAGCTCTTTTTCTTTTTTTTTTAAGTCCTCTTAATTTTTATGGGCTCTTTTTTGATTAAAAAAAAGGGTACAAACCTTTTTCTCTGAAAAAAAAGAACGTAGGACGAGGGCCCCTGCTTTTTAAAGAACGTTTTCCCTTTTTGGGTTGAGCGAGGGCCTCTTCATTTCAAAAAAAGAGAGCCCTTTTTTTTTACAAAAGAAGGGCGGAGCTCGGGTCCCCTTCAAAAAAAAGGATTTTTATGGGCTTCTTTTTAAAGAAAATAAGAGAGCAGGGGCTCGAACCAAAAAAAATAGAAGGCCTTTTTCTTTTTTTACAGAGAAAGTCGTTTTTTATTTTGTGGGGCTTTTGCCTTTTTTAATAAAAGCAAGCTCCGCCTGAGCTTTTTTATTTTGCCAAAAAAAAGAAAAGGGCTTCTACCTTTTTTATTTGCAAAGCACAGGTTAAAAAACTAAGTTTTTTTATTAGAATAAATACCTTTTTTAAAAATTTTAAGTTTTCTTTTTAAAAATTCTTTTGAATAAAAGAAAACCTTAGTTTTTTTTAGAAAGAAAAAACAAAGTTTTTTCAATCTTCATAAAAGCTTTCTGAAAAAACTGGAAGGAACTTTTTTCTTATTTCTCTCATTTCTCTCATTCAAAAAAAGCCCAACAAAAGGCCACATTTTTGAAAAAAGAAAAGGGGGACCTTTCTAAAAAAAAGGCAGGGTTCGGTTTAAACCTCTTCTAATTTAGAAAAAGAAGAATAAAAAAAAAGAATATTTTTTACTTGGCTTCAAATAGAAAAGAAAAGAAAAGAATAAATGCCTGAAAAACCAAAAAGAACCTTCATTCTTTTTATCAAAAATTTTTTATTAACAAAACAGAAAAGTTAATAAAAAGACAAATAAGGGTGGACCTTTCAAAAAAGAAAAGATGGAAAACTTGTTCTAAATCAAATATTCCATTTTTTTTCTTTTAAAAAAACTTTAAAGAGAAAAAAGAGCTTTTGCGCAAGAGAAGAGCTCCGCCATCTTCTTTTTTTTGAAAGAGAAAAGGGTGCAACCTTTTAAAAAGCCTTCTTTTAAAAGGAAAAAGGAAAAAGCCCTCTTTTTTGAAATGAAAAAACCTTAACGGGGTTTTGAAAAAGGCCTTTTAAATATTTCTTTAAAAAGCCCCGTCCATCTTCTTTTTTTGGAAGAGAAAGGGTCCAACCCGAACCCCGTCCTCTTCTTTTTTTGGAAAAGAAAAGGGCTTTTGCCCTTTCTCTGCTCGGGTGCAACCTTTTCAAAAACCCTCTTTTAAAAAGAAAAAACCCTCACGTAGTTCTTTAAAAAGCAGGGGCCTGAACAAAAAATTTGAAAGTTCAGGCCTTTTAAAGATTTCAGGCCCCGTTTTAGAAAAAGGGCCTCTTCTTTTCAAAAAATGAGGGTCCGTACGGAGTTCGGGTTACACCCTTTCTTTTTTTTGGCGGGGCCCAAAAGAGATAAAAGGCCTGAACCTTCAAATTTTTTGGGTTCAGGTTCGGGTTACACCCGAGCAGAGCTCGGGCAAAAGCCCTTTCTCTTTTTTGGACGGGGTTCGGGTTGGACCCGAGCAGAGCTCGGGCAAAAGCCCTTTCCCCTTTTTTAGTAAAAAAAGGAAAAAAAGATGGCGGGGTTCTGGTTACACCCTTTTTCAAAAACGGGGCTCAAAAAAGAGAAAAGGCCTGAACCTTCAACTTTTTTGGGTTCAGGTTCGGGTTACACCCTTTCTTTTTCTTGGCGGAGTTCTTTAATAAGGCCTCTTCAATTTTTGGGCCCTGCCTTAAAAAAGAAAGGGCCGGTGCACTGGGCGGAGTCCAGAGTTTAAGCTTTGACTCTTGTTGTGGTAGAAGGTTTCACTTTTATTCTTTCACTTTTTGAAAGTTTAGACTAAAAAAAATTGCATCGTGTTTTTTAAACCTTATTGACTAGCTAATTAGCCTTTTGTATTAAAAAAGAAAAAATAACCTAGTCTTTTTATTTCTTTAAAAAGGCCCTACAAACAAGAGAACGATTTTTTCTTGAAAAAAGAAGGCAGGACCTTTTTGTTTTTGTTTTTGTTTTTGAAAAAGGGTTACACCCTTTCTTTTTTAGAAAAGTCTTGCTCTCTTATTTAGAAAATAAAGAGAGATTGATCTGCCGGGGTCCTTATTGGAATTTAAAAAAAAAGACTTTTTAAGAAATTTTATTGTTTTCAAAAAGTCCACCTTTTTAAAGAAAAAAAGGGACTATTTTTAGAAAAAATTCTTTTCCTTTTTTCTAGTATTCGTTTTTAGTGTGCAAGGTGGTTCGAATCTAAATGACCAATCATAAAACATTTTTTTAGCTTTAATTTTCATTGTTTTTGAGATTTTAGAAGTCTTTTTATAAACTGAAGAGTACCTATGGTTTCATTTACTAGGGCACCACCTTTTTGAGTTCAAAAAGAAGAAAAGAAATCTCTCCTTTTTTTAATGAAAATTCAAATCAGAAACTCGAAAAGAGAAAAGGTATTCTAAATTCAAAGCACTTTTGCTTTTCTCTCTTTTCTATTTGACTTTTTTGATTTTGCAAGGTTTGGCACGAGCTCTAAGTGTTTAGATTAGTGTAAGAGACCCAACAAATTAGAAAACGTCTTTCTTAAAAAAAAGGCAGGGCTTTTTAAAGAAAAATCCTTTTTTTTAAGGGGGCCCAAACTTTCTTCGTCGTTTTCTAGTTTGTTGGGGAAGGGTTACACCTTAAATTCCTTCTCAATGAAAAGAGGAAAAGAGGAAAAGATGGACCATGAAGATTTAACTTTGGAAAAAAGAAGGAAAATATAAGCTACTTAATAAGAAAAAAAAGAAAGAACGGAATAACAAGAAGAAGTAAAAAAAGAAAAAAGGAACTCCCCCTCCTTTTTAAAAAATTTTTTTTTATTAGAATTTTGAGTCTAACCTGCTTAAAATTAGCCATTTTTTTGTTTTTAGAAAAAAGCTTTCTTTAATTCAAAAAGAAGGCAAAAAAGGGATAATGTCTAAAAAGAAGCCTTGTTTTGTTTTTTTTTATTGGGCTGTTTTTTTCTTTTGATAAGAATTACAAAAAGAAGTATTTAATCGAGAGCTTTTGTCCTCTTGTTTATAAAAAAGAAAGCCCATATTTAGAAAATCTTTTTTCAAAAATTTTAAAAGGAAAGAATTCAAAATCCCAAATTCTTCTAGATGAAATCAGGATGGTGAGTTCCTTTCTTTTCCATATTTTATGTCTTTTTGAATTCTAAGACCTTATCTTCATGATTTCTAAGTATTGCTTTTCTTCTGAACCAGGTTTTCCAAAAGCCCAGCAAAAGAACTAAGTGTAGAAAAAAGATTTTGAAATCTAAAAGTCCAAAGAAAAAGCCCTTTGTAAAAAACAGGGCCCTTTTTCAAAAATCAAAAACGGGGTGTTTTTCTTTTGAAAGAGGGCTTTTGAAAGAGGGTGCACCCTCTTTCAAAAGCAGAGCTCGGGCAAAAGCCCGAACGGGGTTCGGGTTGCACCCTTTCTCTTTTTTGGACGGGGCCTTAGCCTGAACCCCGTTCAGGTTCGGGTTGCACCCTTTCTCTTTTCCAAAAAAAGAAGAGGACGGGGTGTTTTCCTCTTAAATAGGCCGGGGTTGCACCCGAGCAGAGCTCGGGCAAAAGCCCTTTCCCCTTTCTTAGTAAAAAAAGGAAAAAAAGATGACGGGGTGCAACCTTTTAAAAAGCCCTCTTTTAAAAAGAAAAAACCTGAATAGAGTTCAGGCTATGGTCCCGTTTTTAAAAAAGGGTGCAACCTTTTAAAAAGCCCTATTTAAAAGGAAAACACCTGAACCCAAAAAATTTTAAGGTTCAGGCCTTTTATCTCTTTTCGGCCCCGTCAAAAAAAAAGAAAGGGCCTTTCAAATTTTTTTTGAAAGAAAAAGGGTGCAACCCCACCCTCTTTTAAAAGGAAAAAGCCCTCTTTTTTGAAATGAAAAACCCTCACGTAGTTCTTTAAAAAGGCAGGGGCCCTCCTTTTTATAAAAGAAGAGTTCTTTAAAAAGCAGGGGCCTGAACAAAAAAATTTTAAGGTTCAGGCCAAAAAATTTGAAAGGCCCCATCCTCTTCTTTTTTTGGAAAAAATAGGGCTTTTGCCCGAACTCCGCTTTTGAAAAGGGTGCACCCTTTTCAAAAGCCCTATTTTAAAGGAAAACACCCCGTCCTCTTCTTTTTTTGGAAAAGAGAAAAAGGTGCAATCTTTTAAAAAGCCCTCTTTTCAAAAAAAACCCGAACTCCGTTTTTTAAAAAGGGCAGGGGGCCCGAACAAAGTTCGGGCAGGGGGCCCGAACCCAAAAAATTTGAAAGTTCGGGCCTCTTAAATTTTTCCGGCCCTCACCCAAAAAATTTGAAAGTTCAGGCCTTTTAAATATTTCTTTAAAAAGCCCCGCCATCTTTTTTTCCTTTTTTTACTAAGAAAGGGGAAAGGGCTTTTGCCCGAGCTCTGCTCGGGTCCAACCCGAACCTGAACGGGGTTCAGGCTAAGGCCCCGTCCAAAAAAGAGAAAGAACTTTTGCCCGAGCTCTGCTCGGGTGTAACCCGAACCTTAAAATTTTTTGGGTTCGGGCCCTTTTTTAGAAAAAGAGAGAATCAATTAAAAAAGTTTTTTTATTGAGAAAAAAGAGCAGATGAGCCCAGAAAAAAAGGAATTTTCTGGGCTCTTTAGGAATGAAAGAAGGAGAAGAAAAAGTTTTTCTTTTTCAAAAAAGAAAAACAGGACCTTTAAAATTTTAGAAGAAGGCCTTAATTAAAAAGCTTTGCCCTAAAAACCCAAAAAGTTGCAAAAAACTTTTTTTTGTGTTAAACTTTTGAAAAAAAAATTTTGAAATTTAGAACTTTTTACCGTTTTTTTTTAGGGCTTTGGCCATTTCTTTTTCTGTTTTTTTGAAAAGAGCTCGAGCTTTTGCTTTTTCTTTTGCTAGAATTTTTGCTTCTTGCTTATGAAGCTGTTTTTCCATTTGCGTGAGTTTTTTCTCACACAACGTAATTAAGCAAGAATAAGCTTTCTGAACCCAAATTCTTTTTTTTTCAAACGATTTTTCGAGTTTAGAAATCTTTTTTTTTAACACTTCACCGCTTTTTGCGGTCTTTCTTCTTCTTTTTGAATAAGATTCATTTAAAGCTTCTTTTAATGAAAACTCTTCTTCTCTAAGGGTTTTTTCTTCCTCTTGCAAAGAATTCACATATTTTATGCGAATTTCCTCTATTTCTTTAACAACTAAATTAGAGCTTTTTAGCTCTATTTTGCCGTTTTTCGTCACTAATGCCATCTGTTGACATTTTGTTGGGGTCTTTCTCTTCCCTGGGTTTTCAGGCAAAGAGTTTCCTGTTTTTGACGAATCATAAAGAGACTCCGTTGTTGGTATTTCAACAACAGAAGCTTTTTCCGTGCCCATGTCTGGGCTTGCTAAACCAGACGCATCTAAATTCTTTTCAGAATCTAGATCCGTCCCCCCTTTCTGTATTATTTCTTCCTGCACAAAGCAGCGGTCGAAAAGCAGAGCTTCCTTTTTTTCATACGCCGCCACACGGCGTTCCCATTCCGCGTTCGCTTCACGAGAATAATTCCCCATGTCGAAAGGTGACCGATAAATCGGAGGCGTATCCCTGAGATCGGCTTCATGAAACTGTTCCGATTGCAACCATTTAAAGGTAGGACTATACACAAGATAGTATTTTGAACGGTAATAAGGTTCGAGAGCAGTTTCAAATCTTTGCTCAATGATCACCTTAGCGTAAGGACTGAAAGAAGCATAGACCATGGGAGGACGTTGGTCTTGAATAAGTCTGGACTCAGCCGAAACCACATCCCAGTTCAGAGGTCTCGCGTGTTCTCCCAAAATCGCCGAAGGTTCCACCTGTTCACGTTTGGGTTCGTTCTTATTTGGCCCATTGGAATCATCACCAAAACCTTTTTTTGGCTTTGCACAAAACATTTTGACAGATTTTGGACGGAAAAAAGCAGAGAGTTTTTTGAAAGAAATGGGCCCTTTAAAAGCGGCGGCGGCGGCAAAGGGATAAAAAAACCGAAAGGAATAGCGGTCCCTAAATAAACTTCTTACATAAGAACTACAGTGAATCAGATAAATGAATTTAAACATGAGGAATTGAACCCTTTCTTATAATGTATTTTTCTTATTTGCTCGAATGAACCCTTTTTTTCTCAAAAAAATTGAAAATTCATTCTTTAATTTTTACACGGTTTCTACAACAAACTCTTATTTTACTTTCTAATCTAACATATTTTTTTTTTTTTTCCGTTTAAAGCCATTTTTTTTTTATAAAAAGAAAAAAGAGAGAACGTTTTTTTTTTATTAAAGAAAAAACATTCTTTTTAGACAGAAAAAATTGAAATGTTAACATGAAGAATAGAAAATTTCAATTTTAAGACGTTTCACAAAATAAACCAATAGAACATGGAGGGTAAACCTCCCCGTCCATCTTTTTTTCCTTTTTTTACTAAGAAAGGAAAAAGGGCTTTTGCCCGAGCTCTGCTCGGGTCCAACCCGAACCCCATCCAAAAAAAAGAAAGGGTGCAACCCGAACCCCGTCCAAAAAAGAGAAAGGGCTTTTGCCCGAGCGTTGCTCGGGTGCAACCCCACCCTATTTTAAAAGGAAAACACCCCATCCTCTTCTTTTTTTGGAAAAGAAAAGGGCTTTTGCCCGAGCTCTGCTCGGGTGCAACCCGAACCTGAACCCAAAAAATTTTAAGGTTCAGGCCTTTTATCTGTTTTGGGCCCCGTCCTCTTCTTTTTTTGGAAAAGAAAAGGGCTTTTGCCGGAGCTCTGCTTTTTAAAGAGGGTGCAACCTTTTCAAAAGCCCTCTTTTTAAAAGGAAAAAACCCGAACTCCGTTTTTGAAAAAGGGCAGGGGCCCTCACCCAAAAAATTTGAAAGTTCGGGCCTCTTAAATTTTTCCGGCCCTCACCCAAAAAATTTGAAAGTTCAGGCCTTTTAAATAGTTCTTTAAAAAGCCCCGTCCTCTTCTTTTTTTTTGGAAAAGAAATAGAGCTTTTGCGTAAGAAAAGAGCTCTGCTTTTTAAAGAAGATGTAACCCGAACCTTTTTCAAAAACGGAGTTCAGGCCAAAAAAATTGAAAGGCCCTTTTTCAAAAACGGGGCCCGAAATCTTTAAAAGGCCTGAACCTTAAAATTTTTTGGGTTCAGGTTTTTTCTTTATAAAATAGGGCTTTTGAAAAGGGTGCACCCTTTTCAAAAAACGGGGCCATAGCCTGAACTCTGTTCAGGCCAAAAAATTTGAAAGGTCCCGTTTTCTTCTTTTTTTTGAAAGAGAAAGGGCTTTTGCTCGAGCTTTGCTCGGGTGCAACCCCACCCTATTTTAAAAGGAAAACACCCCGTCCTCTTCTTTTTTTGGAAAAGAAAAGGGTGCAACCCGAACCCCGTCCAAAAAAGAGAAAGGGCTTTTGCCCCAGCTCAGCTTGGGTGAAACCCTTTTTCAAAACCCCGTCCTCTTCTTTTTTTTGAAAAGAAAAAAGGGCTTTTGCCCGAGCTCTGCTTTTTAAAGAGGGTGCAACCTTTTAAAAAGCCCTATTTTAAAAAGAAAACACTCCATCCTCTTCTTTTTTTGGAAAAGAAAAAGGGCTTTTGCCCGAGCTCTGCTCGGGTGCAACCTTTTAAAAAGCCCTATTTTCAAAGGAAAAAACCTGAACTCCGTTTTTGAAAAAGGCCAAAAAATTTGAAAGGCCCCGTCCTCTTCTTTTTTTGGAAAAGAAAAAGAGCTTTTGCCCGAGCTCTGCTCGGTTGTAACCCGAACCTGAACCTTAAAATTTTAAAGTTCAGGCCTTTTCTCTTTTTTGAGCCCCGTTTTTGAAAAAGGGTGCAACCCCACCCTATTTTAAAAGGAAAACACCTGAACCCAAAAAATTTGAAGGTTCAGGCCTTTTATCTCTTTTGGGCCCCGTCCTCTTCTTTTTTTGGAAAAGAAAAGGGTGCAACCCGAACCCCGTTCGGGCTTTTGCCCGAGCTCTGCTCGGGTCCAACCCCACCCTATTTTAAAAGGAAAACACCTGAACCCAAAAAATTTTAAGGTTCAGGCCTTTTCTCTTTTTTGGGCCCCGTCCTCTTCTTTTTTTGGAAAAGAAAAGGGTGCAACCCGAACCCCGTTCGGGCTTTTGCCCGAGCTCTGCTTTTTAAAGAGGGTGTAACCCGAACCTGAACGGGGCCCGAAATATTTAAAAGGCCTGAACTTTCAAATTTTTTGGGTTCAGGTTTTGAAAAAGGCCTTTTCTCTCTTTTGGGCCCCGCCTTCTTCTTTTTTTTGAAAGAGAAAAGGGCTTTTGCCCGAGCTCTGCTCAGGTGTAACCCGAACCTGAACGGGGTTCAGGCCTTTTTATCTATTTTGGGCCCCGTCCATCTTTTTTTCCTTTTTTTACTAAGAAAGGGGAAAGGGCTTTTGCCCGAGCTCTGCTCGGGTGTAACCCGAACCCCGCCAAAAAAGATAAAGGGTGTAACACGAGCCCCGCCAAAAAAGATAAAGAATGTAACTTGAACCCCGCCAAAAAAGATAAAAGGCCTTCTTTTTGGGCGGAGCTTTTTTTCTTTAAAAAGGCCTCTTAAATTTTATGGGCTCCTTTTTCTTTAAAAAGGCCTCTTAAATTTTATGGGCTCCTTTCTAATTAAAAAGGAGGGTTTTATAAAAAGGGTTGCACCCCCTTTTTCTTTTTTTAAAGAATTTCTTTCTTCTTTTTCTGACAACAAGTTAATCCTTCTCTTTTATTTCAAAAATTGTTTTTTTCTTTCAAAAGAAGAGCTTCTCTGGCTTTCCCCCTTTTTTCTTTTAAAAAAATTGTTATCATGTAAAAAAACTATTCTCTATTTAGTCTGCCCCTTATTTTTTCAAAAGGAATGGACCTCCTCTGGACTAGCTTTTGTGCAAGATTCAGAGCAAAAGCCCAACAAACTAAAAAACGACTTTATCTGTAAAAAAAGAAAAAGGCAGGCGTTTTTTTAAAGGGTTGCATTTTTTTCAGAAAGACTTTAGCTTTTTATTTAGAAAAAACATTTGCTTTGAATAAAGCAAAACATCCACCTTTTCAATTTAATAAGGTCAAAAAGAAAATACGCTTTTTTAATTCAAATAAGGATTCTCTAAGAAAAAATTCTTATTTGAGCTTTTAAAACTCAATTCAAAAAGTGTTTTGAATTTTTGAAATAGAGAAAATTGTTTTTATTAAAAACTTTGAATTTCAAAAGAAGTGTTTTTTATAAGATAAAAACACTCCCCCTGTTTTTTTATTTTAGAATAAGCTCTCTTATAAAAAAAGCAGAAACACCATTTTAGAATAAGAAAAAACTTTACCATTTGGTTTAAAAATTTTCTTCTTTTTTTGACTTTTTTAAAAACAGTGTTCTTTTTGAGAGGGTTTTAATTTTCTCTTTTTTCTCTCTTTCTTTTAAGAAAGAAAAAGTATTTAAATTGAAGCTGGAAGGTTTTTATTCTTTTTTCAAAAAGAGAAAGTCTTTTTTAAAAAAGTTTTTTGATTGAAACAAATGGAAGTAAAGAAAGTTTTTTCAAAAAGTTTTGAACAACAAGTCTTCAAAACAAAAAAGCTTGTCAAAAAAGCCGAGTGGTGCTTTAAAAAAAAAACCTTATAAATTTTTAGGGTCCAACAAACTCTAAAACGATTTTCTCTTTTTAACAGGCTTCGGGATTCGCCCTCTCTTTTTTAGATTCAGAAAGGTTTTTTTTATGTGAAAAAGCTCTGCCCAGGTTTAGAAGGTTTCTTTTAAAGGAAAAGCCCAACAAATTAGAAAACGACTTTCCCCTTTCTTTGTAAAAAAAGGAAAAAAAGAAGGCAAGGTTTTTCATTTCAAAAAAAGAGGGCTTTTTCCTTTTCCTTTTCCTTTTCCTTTTTCTTTTCCTTTTAAAAGAGGGCTTTTTAAAGGGTTGCACTTAAAAAAAATTCAAAAAATTCTATTATTTGCTAAAAACACTGCTTAAAATCTTTTTTTTTTAGAAGGTAAATAGACATTTTTTAAATAAAAAGTGTTCCTCTCTCTCTTTTAAAAATGAGCAAAATTTGGCTGTTTATGAAGGTTTTTATATTAGACCTTCTTTACCAAATTTTTTTGAAAAAAATGAATGTTCTAACTCCTTCTAAAGTGCCTAGTGTCAGCCTTTTTAATAAAAAACTCATTTTTTGATTTCAAAAAATGACCATTTTCTTTTTTTTTTGACAGGGCCCTCAAAAATCCTTTTTTTGAAGGGGGTGCAACCTTTTAAAAAGCCCTCTTTTTTTGAAATGACAACACCCTTTTTAAAAACGGAGTTCTTTAAAAAGCAGGGGCCTGAACCAAAAAAAGTTTAAGGTTCAGGTCAAAAAATTTGAAAGGTCCCGTCCATCTTCTTTTTTTGGAAGAGAAAAGGTGCAACCTTTTAAAAAGCCCTCTTTTAAAAGGAAAAAGCCCTCTTTTTTTGAAATGAAAAAACCCGAACAGAGTTCGGGCAGGGGCCCTCCCGTAGCTCTTTAAAAAGCAGGGGCCCTCCTTTTAATAAGAAAAGAGTTCTTTAAAAAGCAGGGGCCTGAACAAAAAAAATTTTAAGGTTCAGGCCAAAAAATTTGAAAGGCCCCGTCTTCTTTTTTTTTACAGAAAAAGGTGCAACCTTTTAAAAAGCCCTCTTTTAAAAGGAAAACACCTTTTTTAAAAACGGAGTTCAGGCCTTTTATCTCTTTTGGGCCCCGTCCATCTTTTTTTCCTTTTTTTACTAAGAAAGGGGAAAGGGTCCAACCCGAACCCCGTCCAAAAAAAGAAAAGGGCTTTTGCCCGAGCTCTGCTCGGGTGCAACCCGAACCTGAACCCAAAAAATTTTAAGGTTCAGGCCTTTTATCTCTTTTGGGCCCCGTCCATCTTTTTTTTCTTTTTTTACTAAGAAAGGGGAAAGGGCTTTTTAAAGAGCTCCGCCCTTCTTTTTTACAGAAGAAGGGCCTTATAAATCTAAAAATTTGCTAAAAAAAACAAAAATTTCTCTATTTCATTTAGATAAAGAAAGTTTTTCTACATGTTTAGAACCAGTGTTTTTTCGTTTTTTAAAAAGAAGAAAAGAGCATTTTTTCAAAATGTTAAAAAAGCCCAACAAAATCAAAACCGTCCAAAAAACTAAAAAACGACTTTCCCCTTTCTTTGTAAAAAAAAAAGGAAAAAAAGAAGGCAAAGTTCGGATTTGGGTTACAGGCCTTTTCAATTTTTCTTTAAAAAGCCCTGCAAAAAAAGAAAAGAGCGAACCAAAAAAATTATAAGGTTCGTGTTTTTTAAAAAGGGTGTAACCCTTTTTTACAAAAAAGAAATGGTTTTTTTTATTCTTCGTAAAGGGCCTAGAAAAAAGGACTTTTCAGCAGAAAAGTTTGAAAAAAAGGACTTTTGTGACTTTTCACGATAAAAGGAAGCTTACGCTTTTATTAAAAGAAGAATAGCCTTAAAAAAAGAGTCGTTTTTAAGTCCTTCATTTTTCCTTTTTTAATAAGAAGAAGGAGAAAAGGGGTGCAACCCGAATCTGGTTCGGGACCTTTTTTGAATAAAATTCACTCTAGAAGCAATTCTTAGCCCTTCCTGAGGGTTTTAACTAAAAAACTGGAACAGGGTTTCGGCCAAAAAATTTTAAGGCCCTTTTTCAAAAACGGGGCCCAAAAAAGAGAAAAGGCCTTTTTAAAAACCCCGTTTAGGTTTTTTCATTTCAAAAAAAGAGGGCTTTTAAAAAGGTTGCATCCTTCTCTGCTTTATTTCTAATAAAAAAAACTTTTTTAGATTTCAAAATGTCCTTTTTTTTTTAGGCTATATTTGCTCTTTAAAAGAAAAATCTCTTTTTTTAAAAGTATTTTGCCTTTTTGAAAAAAGCCCTTTTCCTTTTCCAAAAAAAGAAGAGGACGGGGTGTTTTCCTCTTAAATAGGGCTTTTTAAAAGGTTGCACCCGAGCAAAGCTCGGGCAAAAGCCCTTTCTCTTTCAAAAAAAAGAAGAAGGCGGGGTGTTTTCCTCTTAAATAGGGCTTTTTAAAAGGTTGCACCCGAGCAAAGCTCGGGCAAAAGCCCTTTCTCTTTCAAAAAAAAGAAGAAGGCGGGGTGTTTTCCTTTTAAAATAGGGCGGGGTTACACCCTTTTTCAAAAACGTGGTTCGGGCTGCACTCCTCTCTTTTTTAAAAGGTAGCCAAATTTAGCCTTTTAAGAGGGTTTTTTTCTTTTATGATAGATTCTCTCTTTTTTTCAAAAAAATCGTTCTAGAAGCAAATTTGAGCCCTTTCTGAGGGTTTTTATCCAAACAACCCTCGCGTAGCTCTTTCAAAAGCAGGGGCCCTTTTTCAAAATCAAAATCAAAATCAAAATCAAAACGGAGTTCTTTATAAAGCAAGCGCCCTCTCTGCTTTTTGTTGTAAATAAAAAAACTTTTTGAAGTCCCCGAACGGGGTTTTTGAAAATGGGTTGCACTCCTTAAATTCCTTTTTTGAGAGATTCTCTCTTTTTTATAAAAAGTGCTTTAAATGCAATATTTAGCCTTTTAAGAGGGGGTTTTTTCTCTTCTGATAGATTCTACCTTTTTCTCAAAAAACTCTCTCTGGAAGCAAATTTGTGCCCTTTCTGAGGGTTTTTATCGAAACAACCCTCGCGTAGCTCTTTCAAAAGCAGAGGCCTTTTTTCAAAATCAAAATCAAAACGGAGTTCTTTATAAAGCAGGAGCCCTCACCTTATAATTTTTTTTGGTTCGGGCCTCTTCAATTTTTCTGGCCCTCTCTGCTTTTTTTCTAAAAAAAGCATTTTAAAAAAGAATCTTCTTTTTAAGTTCAAAGAAAAATCTCTTTTTTTAAAAGTCTTTTGCCTTTTCGAAAAAAGGCCTTTCCCCTTTCTTAGTAAAAAAAGGAAAAAAAGATGGACGGGGTGTTTTCTTTTTAAAAAGAGGGCTTTTTAAAAGGTTGCACCCGAGCAGAGCTCGGGCAAAAGCCCTTTTTCAAAAACGTGGTTCGGGTTGCACACCTCTCTCTTTTAAAAGGAAGCCAAATTTTAGCCCTTCTTTAAACAGAGGGGGCCATTTTTTGTGAAAAAAGGGAGCGCAGCCTTTTTAAAAAACGGAGTTCCGGTTTTTTCTCTTATGATAGATTCTCTCTTTTTTAAAAAACTAGCTCCTCTCTCTTGTAAAAGGAAGCAATTTTGAGCCCTTCTTTAAACAGAGGGGGCCATTTTTTGTGAAAGAAGGGGGTGCAACCTTTTAAAAAGCCTTTTTTTAAAAAGAAAACACCTGAACAAAAAAACTTTTAAGGTTCAGGCCAAAAAATTTTAAAGGCCATGTGCTTCTTTTTTTCCTTTTTTTACTAAGAAAGGGGAAAGGGTGTAACCCGAACCTGAACCGAAAATTTTTTCGGTTCAGGCCTTTTATCTGTTTTGGGCCCCGTCCTCTTCTTTTTTTGGAAAAGAAAAGGGTGCAACCTTTTAAAAAGCCCTATTTAAGAGGAAAACACCCCGTCCATCTTTTTTTCCTTTTTTTACTAAGAAAGGGGAAAGGGTGCAACCCAAACCCTGTTCGGGCTTTTGCCCGAGCTTTGCTCGGGTGCAACCCCGCCCTATTTAAAAGGAAAACACCTGAACTCCGTTTTTGAAAAAGGCCTTTTAAATATTTCTTTAAAAAGCCCCGTCCTCTTCTTTTTTTGCAAAAGAAAAAGGGCTTTTTAAAAAGCCTGCCCTCTTTTTTTTATATGAAAAAACTCCGTTCCGGTTTTTTTTTCTTTTTAAATCAGTTGAAAAAGAATTTCTTTAAAGAAACTAAACTTTAAATCTTAATTCGATTCAATTATTTTTTAGTTTGTGCGTTAGTTGTTAAAGAAGCACCTTTTGCAATGGCTTCTTCAATATTCCCTACTAAATAGAATGCTTGTTCAGGAAGTGCATCTAATTCACCATTTACAATCATGCTCATACCACGAATTGTTTCTGAAAGTGCTACATATTTACCTGGTGAGCCTGTGAAAACTTCCGCTACAAAGAATGGTTGGCTTAAAAATCTTTCAATTTTTCTTGCTCTAGCTACCGTCAGACGGTCTTCTTCTGATAATTCGTCTAACCCTAGAATAGCAATGATATCATTAAGTTCTTTTAATCTTTGAAGAGTCCCTTTCACACGTTGAGCGCAGCTGTAGTGCTCATCACCTACGATGTAAGGTTGCAGCATAACACTATTACTATCTAAAGGGTCAACGGCTGGGTAAATTCCTTTAGCTGCCAGGTTTCTTGACAATACAGTTGTTGCATCAAGGTGAGCGAACGTTGCTACACTTGAAGGGTCAGTTAAGTCATCCGCAGGCACGTAAACAGCTTGAATCGATGTAATCGAACCATCTTTAGTAGAAGTAATACGTTCTTGTAAAGAACCCATTTCACTTGCTAAAGTTGGTTGGTAACCTACTGCTGATGGCATACGACCTAATAAAGCAGAAACCTCTGAACCAGCTTGTACAAAACGGAAAATATTATCAATAAAAAGAAGAACGTCTTGTTTGTTCATATCACGGAAATATTCAGCCATTGTTAAAGCTGTTAGACCAACACGCATACGTGCTCCAGGTGGTTCGTTCATTTGACCATAAACAAGAGCTACTTTTGATTCACCTAGGTTTTCTTCTACAATAACACGTGATTCTTTCATTTCCATATAAAGGTCATTCCCTTCACGAGTTCTTTCACCTACACCAGCAAAAACTGATACACCACCATGTGCTTTTGCAATATTATTGATCAATTCCATAATTAAAACCGTTTTTCCAACACCGGCACCCCCAAACAACCCGATTTTCCCACCACGACGGTACGGAGCTAAAAGGTCAACAACTTTAATCCCTGTTTCAAAAATCGAAAGGCGAGTGTCTAAATCTGTAAAAGCAGGAGCTGGTCTATGAATAGGTAGTTTTTCTTCAGTATTTACAGGCCCTAAGTTGTCAACGGGTTCACCTAAAACGTTAAAAATACGTCCTAAAGTTTGTTTTCCAACTGGTACTTGTAAAGGGTTCCCAGTATCAACAACCTCCATTCCACGCATTAAACCTTCAGTAGGGCTCATTGAAACTGCACGAACTAAACGGTCACCAAGAAGTTGTTGAACTTCACAAGTTACAAGCATTTCGATTCCTGCAGTGTTTTTTCCACGAATAACAAGTGCATTATAAATGTTTGGTACAGAACCAGCAGGAAAAACCATGTCTACAACTGGACCAATAATTTGAGTAATATTACCAGTTTTTTTGTTTTTAGAAGTTTGAATATTCATAGAGAGAAAAGATTTTAGTCTAGTTTTTTTCTTATTTGCTCGAATGAACCCTTTTTTTCTCAAAAAAATTGAAAATTCATTCTTTAATTTTTACACGGTTTCTACAAAAAACTCTTATTTTACTTTCTAATCTAACATTTTTTTTTTCCATTTAAAGCCATTCTTTTTTGATGAAAAGAAAACAGAGAGAACGTTTTTTTCTTTATTAAAGAAAAAAACTTTTTTTTTAGACAGAAAAAAATTTTAAAAGAAGCTAGAACAAAAATTAAAACAACGAATCTAAAACTCTTTTTAAAAGCACAAAAAATTAGCATAAAAGAACTTGTTAGTAAAACTCTTTCAAAAATCTTCTTTTTTCAATTTTCTAAAGAATACAATTTTTAACTCTGAAGAATCTTCCTATTTCATTCCTTGTTTTTTTTATTTACTAAGCTTAATATCAATTGTTTTTGTTCAAATCAATTTTTTTTTCATTGAGAAATCTAAAGCTTAAACGAAACAGTCTTTCTGGTTTCATAGTCTAAAAAGAAAAAAGATCTTTTATGTTAAAATATTAATAATAAGAGGCCTTCGTGATGAAATTGGTAGACATCCTGGTTTTAGGCACCAGTGCTGAAAAGCGTGTCGGTTCGAATCCGACCGAAGGCAAATTTTTCAAAAAAAAGACCAAAAACTTTGAAACTCAGAACAATGGACTCTTTACCCAATAAAAACTTGAACAGGGTTCGGGTTACACACTTTTTTGTCAAAAAAAAGGGCGGAGCTCTTCTTTTACATAAAAACCCTCACAAAAAAAAAAAGAGAGGGCCCTTTTTCAAAAACGGGGCCCAAAAAAGAGAAAAGGCCTGAACCCCGTTCAGGTTCGGGTTACACCCGAGCAGTGCTCGGGCAAAAGCCCTTTTCTTTTTTTTTTTAACAGGGCCTCTTTCTTTTTTAGGGGCCTTTTTTGTTTTTTTGCAGGGCCCGAAAAAAAGAAGAGGCCCGAACGATTTTTTTTGGCCAAAAAAGAGAAAGGGCCCTAAAAATGAAAGAGGCCCTAACTCTTTTCTTATTAAAAAGAGGGCCTATAAAATTAAGAGGCCTGAGCTCCGCCCAAAAAAGAAAAAAGGCCATTGCCCTCTTTAAAAAGCGGAGTTCGGGTTCGGGTTACACTCTTTTCTTTTTTTGCAGGGCCCCTTTTTCTTTTTTGGCTAAGTTGGGAGTTGGTTTACAAGCTTCGCTTTTCTCTAGCTTTTTTTAGAAACAAGAATTTCAAAATGAAAGAGAAAACAACCGGAACAGGGTGTTCTCATTTCAAAAAAAGAAGGGCGGGTGCAACCCGAACCCCGTCCTCTTCTTTTTTTGGAAAAGAGAAAGGGCTTTTTAAAAAGCCCTTTTTCAAAAACGGAGTTCGGGTTGCGCCCCCTTCTTTCACAAAAAATGGCCCCCTCTGTTTAAAGAAGGGCTAAAATTTTTTTCCTTTATAAAAAAAGAGGAGTGCAACCTTTTAAAAAGCCCTCTTTTTTGAAATAAAAACACACCGTTTTTGAAAAAGGTCTCTTAATTTTTGAGGGCCCCTCCTTCTTCTCTTTTTGGAAGAAAAGGGCGCAACCTTTTAAAAAACCCTCTTTTAAAAGGAAAAAACCCGAACTCCGTTTTTGAAAAAGGGCAGGGGCCTGAACCCAAAAAATTTGAAAGTTCAGGCCTTTATTTCTTTTGGGCCCCGTCCTTCTTTTTTTGGAAAAGAAAAAGGGCTTTTGCCCGAGCTGCGCTTTTTAAAGAGGGTGCAACCCAAACCTCGTCTTCTTCTTTTTTTTACAGAAAAAAGGCTCTTTTTTTGAGAAAAGGTCAAAATATTTTCAAAAAATCTTTTCTTTGAAAGAGGGCCCCTGTGGGGACTTCAAAAGTTAGAGGCCCTTAAAAAACTTTTTTCTTTTAAAAAGTCCCACTTTTTTACAGAAGAAAAGGGGACCTTAAAAAGTTTTTTGATTTAGAAAAAAGCATAGAGGGCCCCTGCCCGAACTTTGTTCGGGTTTTTAGATAAAAACCCTCAGAAAGGGCTCAAATTTGCTTCCAGAGCGATTTTTTTTGAGAAAAGGTTATAACACTGCTGTTTTTCAAAAACTCGCTCTAGAAGCAAAAAAAAAGCCATTCCGGAGGGGGCCATTTTTTTTTAAGAGGCGGGTTTTGGTTTCTCCCCCATGTTTTGAAGAAAAAAGAGAATATCTCTTTTATTGTCAAACTCTCTAAAAACCCTCACGTAGCTCTTTAAAAAGGCAGAGGCCCTCTTTTTTTGGGCGAAGCTCTTTAAAAAGGCAGAGGCCCTCTTTTTTTGGGCGAAGCTCTTTAAAAAGGCAGAGGCCCTCTTTTTTTGGGCGAAGCTCTTTAAAAAGGCAGAGGCCCTCTTTTTTCAAAAAGAGAAAAGGCTAAAATTCTTTTCTTGTCCTCTTTTTTGAGAAAAAGGTCAAAATACCTTAGGAATGCTTTTTTATCTAAAAACCCTCACCAAAAAAAAGAGAGGGCCCTTTTTCAAAAACGGGGTTCGGGTTACACCCTTTTCTTTTTTTTAGGTAGGGGTGAAACCTTTTAAAAAACCCTCATGGAGTTCTTTAAAAAGCAGGGGCCCTCCTTTTTTCTTTGAAAAGAAGTTCTTTAAAAAGCAGGGGCCCTCCTTTTTTCTTTGAAAAGGAGTTCTTTAAAAAGCAGGGGCCCTTTTTGAAAACGGAGTTCTTTAAAAAGCAGGAGGCCTGAACCAAAAAATTTTAAGGTTCAGGCCAAAAAATTTGAAAGGCCCCGCCTTCTTCTTTTTTTGAAAGATAAAGGGCTTTTGCCCGAGCTCTGCTCGGGTGTAACCCGAACCTGAACGGAGGTCAGGCCTTTTCTCTTTTTTGGGCCCCGTTTTTGAAAAAGGGTGTAACCCGAACCCCATTTTTGAAAAAGGGCCCTGCCCGAACCAAAAAAATTATAGGGTGAGGGCTGGAAAAATTTAAGAGGCCCGAACCAAAAAAATTTAAGGTTCAGGTTGTTTCGATAAAAACCCTCAGAAAGGGCTCAAATTTGCTTCCAGAGCGAGTTTTTTGAAAAAAAGAGAAAATCTATCATAAGAGAAAAAAAAACCTCTTAAAAGGCTAAATTTTGCATTTAAAGCACTTTAAAAAAAAAAGAGAATCTTTAAAAAAAGGAAATTAAGAAGTGCAACCCTTTTTCAAAAACCCCGTTCGGGGACTTCAAAAAGTTTTTTATAATAAAAAAAAGCATAGAGGGCCCCTGCTTTTTAAAGAACCAAAAAAATTATAGGGTGAGGGCCCCTGCTTTTTAAAGAACTCTTCTCTTATTAAAAGGAGGGCCTTTGCTTTTTAAAGAGCTATGTGAGGGTTGTTTCGATAAAAACCGGAACGGAATTCCGGCTGCGCCCCCTTCTTTCACAAAAAATGGCCCTCCCTTCTTAAAAAATGGCCCTCCCTTCTTCAAAAATGGCCCTCCCTTCTTCAAAAATGGCCCTCTCAGAAAGGGCTCAAATTTGCTTCCTTTTAAAAAAAGAGAGGAGCGAGTTTTTTTAAAAAAAGGTCATTATCTATAAGAGAAAGAAAAAACGGAACGGAGTTTTTTTCATTTCAAAAAAAAAGAGGGCGGGGTTTTTAAAAAGGCCTTTTTAAAAACGGAGTTCGGGTTGCACCCCCTTCTTCCACAAAAAATGGTCCCCTCTGGAAAGGCTAAATTTTGCTTTTAGAGTGAGTTTTTTTCAAAAAAGGTCTAATAACCTTAAAAAAAGAAATTTTTCTTTTAAAAAGCAAAAAAGCCTTTTTAAAAGAAAAAGAAAAAGAAAAAGAAAAAGAAAAGGTCCCCTTCGGGGATACCTAAAAAACAAAGAAAGAAAACAGGTTTAATTTAAGTGAAAGCAAAGAGCTACTTAAATAGAGTTAGAACACTGCAATAATGCATTTCATTGTCAAAAAACCAGAGTTCTGTGAGTCAGAAAAATGGAGTTGATTCTTTTTATAAAAACGTTTCTGAAAATTAGTTTTCTTCTTAACATCCAACTACAGTAAGCTTTGTTTCAATTCAAATTATTAAAGAAAAATTTTGTTCTACTTCTCTTTTTTTAGAAAGGAGGTATGATTAAAAGAGGCCCTTTCTCTTTCAAAAAAAGAAGAAGGCGGGGTGTTTTCCTTTTAAAAAGCCCTATTTAAAAGGTTGCACCTTTTTTCAAAAACGGGGCCCAAAAAAAAGAAAAGGCCTGAACCTTAAAATTTTTTGGGTTTAGGCCCCTGCTTTTTAAAGAACCCCGTTCGGGTGTTTTCATTTCAAAAAAAGATGGCTTTTTCCTTTTAAAGAGGGCTTTTTAAAAGGTTGCACCCTTTTCTTTTAAAAGAAGAAGGCGCGGCTTTTTAAAAAGCCCGCTCTCTTTTTTTGAAAAAAAAAACCGCGTTCCGGTTTTTGAAAAAAGGTTGCACCTTTTTTTTTGGCAGGGTTTTTTAAAGAAAAATTGAAGAGGCCCTTCCGCAACAAACTAGAAAACAAGGAAGCCTTCTTCTTTTATTGACAGAGAAAGGTCGCAGTCGGAACCCCGTTCGGGTTTTTACCTTCTTTTTAATAAGAAAAGAGCCCATAAATTCAGAGGCCTTTTTAAAGAAAAAGAGCTCCGCTTTTGAAAAAGGGCCCCTGCCTTTTTAAAGAGCTACGTGAGGGTTTTTCAAAAACCCTCTTAAAGAGTTTTTTAAAAAGCCCTTGCTCCGCCCAAAAAAGAAAAAAGGCCAAGCCGAAACCCCGTTCCTGTTTGTACCCGAGCGGAGCTTTTTAATAAGGGCAGAGGCCCTCCTTATTTTCTTTAAAAAGGAGCCCATAAAAATCCTTTTTTGAAGGGGGGTGCAACCTGAACTCCGTTTTTGAAAAAGGGCTTTTTAAAAAGCCCGCCCTCTTTTTTTGAAATGAAAACACCCCCCGTTCCGGTTTTTTAAAGCGCTCCGTCCTTCTTTTTTACAGAAGAAGGGCCCTCAATTTTTTTTTTGAAGAGGCCTTTTTAAAGAAAAAGAGCTCCGCTTTTTAAAAAGAGCTCGGGTTACACCTTTTTTTATGAGAGCTTTCTTTTTCGACCTTTTTGAGTTTGCTGGACAAAATTCAGATCTATAATGTTTTTTTTAAGAGGGAAACTCCTTTGAATTTAGAGGCAATTTTTTGACTTAAGTCAAAATTTTCAAAAGGTGCTCTTAAAAGAGAGAAAATGTTGTTTTCATTTCAAAAATGAGTGTAGCCTAACTCAAAGAAAAGTCTTCTTTTTTGAATTCTTAAAAAAAGAAATATAGAATTGAATCTTAATTTTTCTTAAAATAAAAAGAAAAAAAGACTTTCTAAAAATTCGAAAAAGATAGTTTTTTTTGAATTAGCCTTCCTCGACTTTTTTCTTTTGTTGGAATCCAATAAATCAAAAAAGTCTAAATTTTTCAAAGCCGTTTTTAGTTTTCTTAATAGCGAAAAAATTTTCTTTTTTTATTTCTTATGAGTAAAGTTTATGATTGGTTCGAAGAACGTTTAGAAATTCAAGCAATTGCGGATGATATTTCGAGTAAATATGTACCACCACACGTAAACATTTTTTACTGTTTAGGTGGAATTACTTTTACTTGTTTTTTAGTTCAAGTAGCTACTGGTTTTGCAATGACTTTCTACTATCGTCCTACAGTTGCTGAAGCTTTCGCTTCTGTACAATACATCATGACGGACGTAAACTTCGGTTGGATTATTCGTTCAATTCACCGTTGGTCTGCTAGTATGATGGTTCTTTCTATGATTCTTCACGTTTTCCGTGTTTACCTTACAGGTGGTTTCAAACGTCCTCGTGAATTAACATGGTCAACAGGTGTAATTATGGCAGTTTGTACTGTATCATTTGGTGTAACAGGTTATTCTCTTCCTTGGGACCAAGTTGGTTACTGGGCTGTTAAAATTGTAACAGGTGTACCTGATGCAATTCCAGTAGTTGGACCAACAATTGTTGAACTTTTAAGAGGTGGTGTAGGCGTAGGTCAAGCTACACTGACACGTTTTTACAGTCTTCATACTTTTGTATTACCTTTATTAACAGCCGTTTTTATGCTTATGCATTTCTTAATGATTCGTAAACAAGGTATTTCTGGTCCTCTTTAAGAAAAAAAGACTTGTTCGAAAATTTTTTGAAAGGAAACCAGTCTCTTCTTCAAATTCAAAAAACTTAGAAGGAAACTTTTCTTTTCTTTGACTTTCAAACTAGCAAGACTTTTCTTTTTTTCTAAAAAAATCTTCAGGTACAACCCTTTTTCAAAAAGTTTTTTCTTTTCTGGGTCAAAAGAACAAAGGGCCGCTGCCCTCACCAAAAAAAAAGGATTTTTTTGGCTAATTTTTTGGTGAGGGCCCCTGCCCTCACCCATAATCTTTTTGGGCGGAGCTCTTTAAAAAAGCTCCCTACAAAAAAAAGGATTTTTATGGGCTCCTTTTTAAAGAAAAAAGAAGGGCCCTAAATACTGATGAAGTTCTTTTCTTTTTGGGCGGAGCTTTTTAAATTTGAAAAAGGGCCCTCTCTTTTTTTTGGTGAGGGTTTTTGAAAAAAGCTTGCAATATTAGCCTTTTAAAAAAAGCTCCGCTTTTTAGAAAAGGCCCGAACCCTGTTTTTGAAAAAGGGCCTTTCAAATTTTTGACCTGAACCTTAAAATTTTTTTGGTTCAGGTTCGGGTTACACCCTCTTTAAAAAGCAGAGCTCGGGCAAAAGCCCTTTTCAAAAACGGGGCCTTAGCCTGAACTCCGTTCAGGTTCGGGTTGCACCCTCTTAAAAAAGCAGAGCTCGGGCAAAAGCCCTTTTCTTTTCCAAAAAAAGAAGAGGACGGGGCCCAAAAAAGAGAAAAGGCCTGAACTCCGTTCAGGTTCGGGTTGCACCCTTTTTAAAAAGCAGAGCTCGGGCAAAAGCCCTTTCTCTTTCAAAAAAAGAAGAAGGCGGGGCCTTTCAAACTTTTTGGCCTGAACCAAAAAATTTTAAGGTTCAGGTTCGGGTTACACCCAAGCGGAGCTGGGGCAAAAGCCTTTTTCTTTTCCAAAAAAAGAAGAGGACGGGGCTTTTTAAAGAAAAATTTAAAAGGCCTGAACTCTGTTCAGGTTTTTTCATTTCAAAAAAAGAGGGCTTTTTCCTTTTAAAAGAGGGCCCCTGCTTTTTAAAGAACTCTTCTCTTAGTAAAAGGAGGGGCTCCCTGCTTTTTAAAGAGCTACGTGAGGGTTTTTTCATTTCAAAAAAAAGGCTTTTTAAAAGGTTGCACCCCTGCCTAAAAAAAAGAAAAGGGTGTAACCCGAACTTGAACGGGGTTCAGGCCTTTTCTCTTTTTTGGGCCCCGTCCAAAAAAGAAAAAGGGCCCTCTCTTTTTTTTTGGTAAGGGTTTAAATAAAAAAGGAAGAAAAAAGGTTTTCTCTGGTCACTCCTTTCTTTTTTAAAAAACGAAAAACGAAATTCTCAATTTTTTCCTTTCCATTAACGAAAGAAAAGTGCTTTTTCATGGTGTTTTATCAATATATAAAGAGAATAAAAAGAAACTATTTATAGGCTTTTTTAGAATTTTCTAAGCTTGTGCTTTTTAATTTAATGAAAACTAGTAAGTCTTCATCCAGTTCAAATTCAAAAGGGGAGAAACATTTTTGAAAAATTTTCTCTGCTTTAACTAACAAAGAAAACAGCCTCAAATGTGAAAAACTTTTGAAAAAGAATCTCTCCTTCAAAAAGCACAAATTGGCCTTTTAATAGCAAACTAGCATCGAGTCTTTTTTGAATAAAAAAGACTCTCTGGGAAAGTTTTTAGCTTTCTGCAAAAACTTTGCCCTTTAAACACAAAAAAAAATTATTATGTCAAAAAAAATTAATCTTATTCCGATTAAAGGTGTTATTACTGAAAATTTATCAAATGGAAAATTCCGTGCAAAACTCGAAAACGGTGTTTCTGTTACAGCCCATTTATCAGGAAAAATCAGAAAAAATCGTATTCGAATTTTACTAGGTGATACTGTTACTGTTGAACTAAGCCCTTACGATTTAACAAAAGGGCGAATTGTTTTTCGCTTTTAAACTTTTTCTTCTTTAAAAAAAAGAAGTCAGTGTTCTTTTTGATTTTTTTCATTTCAAAAAAACTGGTCCAGCAAAAATAAAAAGCTCTTCTGCGTCAAAAAAAAGAAGAAGGTGGGGCTTTAAAAATTTTTTGGCCGGAACCTTAAAATTTTTTGGTTCCAGTTTTTGAAAAAAGGTTTCACCCTCTTTAAAAAGCGGAGCTCTTCTCTTGCGCAAAAGCCTTTTTCTTTTTTTTTGCACGGGGCCCAAAAGAGAGAAAAGGTCTTTTTAAAAACCTGAACGGAGTTCAGGCTATGGCCCCGTTCAGGTTCGGGTTACACCCTCTTTAAAAAGCAGAGCTCGGGCAAAAGCCCTTTTCTTTTTTTGGACGGGGTTCGGGTTGGACCCGAGCAGAGCTCGGGCAAAAGCCCTTTTCTTTTTCAAAAAAAGAAGAGGACGGGGTTCGGGTTGCACCCTTTCCCCTTTCTTAGTAAAAAAAGGAAAAAAAAAGGACGGGGTTCAGGTTGCACCCGAGCAGAGCTCGGGCAAAAGCCCTTTTCTTTTCCAAAAAAAGAAGAGGACGGGGCCCCTGCCCGAACTTTCAAATTTTTTGGGTGAGGGCCGGAAAAATTTAAGAGGCCCGAACTCCGTTTATTAAAAAGGTGTTTTCCTCTTAAATAGGGCGGGGTTGCAACCTTTCTCTTTTTCAAAAAAAAAAGAGGACGGGGCCTTTCAAATTTTTGGCCTGAACCCTAAATTTTTTTTGGTTCAGGCCCCTGCTTTTTAAAGAACTCCTTTTCAAAGAAAAAAGGAGGGCCCCTGCTTTTTAAAGAGCTACGTGAGGGCCCCTGCCCGAACTCCGTTTTCAAAAAGGGCCCCTGCCCGAACTCCGTTTTCAAAAAGGGCCCCTGCCCGAACTCCGTTTTCAAAAAGGGCCCCTGCCCGAACTCCGTTTTCAAAAAGGGCCCCTGCCCGAAATCTGTTCAGGTTTTTTCATTTCAAAAAAAGAGGGCTTTTTCCTTTTAAAAGAGGGCTTTTTAAAAGGTTGCACCCTTTTCTTTTTTTGGCTTACTCGTTTTCTTGTTTGTTGGGGAAGGGTTACACCCTTTCTTTTTGGCAGAGTTCGTGTTACATCCTTCTGTTTTTAAAAAGGACATAAAAAACAGAAAATTTTTTCTTTTCTAATTAGATAAGGCTTCTCCTGGTTCCAGAGTCATTTCTAATTAGAGCTTATTTTGAGTTTTTAAGAAAAATTAGCCTAGACTTTTTCAGAAAAATAGGAAAAGAAAAATTTAGTAAAATTTTCTAAAAACTCAAAAAGGGGGGTGTAACCCGAACCAAAAAAACTCTAAGATTCAGGTTTTTTAGAATTTTGAAGGAAGCTTCTATTAAACAAGCCTGCTTTTTATGTAAAAAAACTTTGGCCATTCTCCTTTTTTTGAAATTCAAAACCAGAAAAATGAAAGCTTTTTTTTTTTGCTGGGACTTTCAAAAAAGAACAAGAAAAACGAACGAGTCTTTATTTTTACAGTAATTGAGGTTTTTTTGAAAAAAGTCTCTTTTTCTAAATTTCGAATTCTATGCTTTTTATTTATTAAAAAAAAAAAAATGAAATATATGACACAACGATTTAAAACTCTTTATAATGAAAATATTGTTCCTAAGTTAATTCATTCTTTTGGTTATAAAAACATTCATGAAGTACCTAAGATTGAAAAAATTGTTATTAATAGAGGGATTGGAGAAGCTTCGCAAAGTAATAAAGTCCTAGAAGCTTCGCTTAAAGAATTAAATCTTATTTCTGGACAAAGAGGGATTGTGACTCGTTCTAAAAAAGCCATTGCTGGGTTTAAACTTCGTCAAAAAATGCCTGTAGGTGTTGTTGTGACTCTCAGAGGAGAACGTATGTATGCTTTTTTAGACCGCTTAATTAATTTAGCCTTACCGCGTATTCGTGACTTTCAAGGGATTAACACGAAAAGTTTTGATAAATTAGGAAACTACAGCATAGGGTTGGAAGAACAGCTAATGTTCCCTGAAATTGAATATGATAAAATTGATAAAACTCGAGGTATGGACATTTCTATTGTTACAACAGCTAAAAAAGCTCCTGAAGCATTAGCTTTGCTTAAAGAATTTGGTTTGCCATTTAAAGGTTAAAAGTCTAGAAATTAGGTAGTTTTTTTCTTAAAGAAAAAAGCCCGAAATCTTTAAGAGGGCTAGAACCCAAACCTTTTTCAAAAAAGGAGTTCTTTAAAAAACAGGGGCCCTCACCTTAAAAATTTTTAAGGTTCGGACAGTGACCCTTTTTTGTTTTTTGGCGGAGTTCGGCCCTCTGCCCTCACCCTTAATCTTTTTGGGCGGAGCAAGGGCCCCTGCCCTTTTTCAAAAACCCTCACGTAGCTCTTTAAAAAGGCCTCTTCAATTTTCAATTTTATGGGCTGCTTTTCAAAGAAAAAAGGAGGGCCAATGCCCTTACTAAAAAGCTCCGCCCTTCTTTTTACAGATTATGGGTCCTTGCCTAAAAAAAAGAAAAAAGCCCTCTTTTTTTTTGGTGAGGGCCCCTGCTTTTGAAAGAACTCTTCTCTTATTAAAAGGAGGGCCCCTGCTTTTTAAAGAACTCCGTGAGGGTTTTTTAGAAATGGTAAACACTTTTCTTAGTTTTTGGAATAAAAAGTGAAAGTGGGGAAGATTGGTCCCACTGTTTTTCTTATCTTAATAAAAAAATTGAACTTTTTGAAAATTTGAAGAAGGAGTTTTTGACCCGAGCTTCATCTTTTTTTTCTTTTTAAAAGAAGAAAGCCTCTTTTATTTAAGATGGCGAAGCTTTTCCTTTAGAAAAAAAAGAAAGGGCCCCTAGGTTTAAAAAGAAAAAAAGAGTTTTGCTAAAAAGGAATTAATAGAAGCACTTTCGTTTTATAGAATAAAAAGCAATCTCTTTAGTTCCAAAAAATTCTTTCTCACTGTTTTGTTTTTCTATTTAAAGTTTTTTTATAAAAAAGTCTTTTTTCTTTAGTTTTGCTTAGAGCTATTTACACAACTTTGCAAGAAATTTTTGATTTCTTGTTGTTTTTTGACAAAAGTGCTTTTATTAGAAGAGGTGTAACCCGAACCTGAACAATATTAGGGCCGCCTTCAAAAAAAAGGAATTTTTTTGGGCCTTTTTCTGTAAAAAGAAGGGCGGAGTTCTTTTCTTGCGTAAAAACCCTGTTTTTGAAAAAGGGCTTTTGCCCGAGCTCTGCTCGGGTTGAACCCGAATCCGAACCATTTTCTTTTGACAACAAAGAAAAAGCCTTTTTCTTTTTGAATTCGAGACGGTTCGCCCGAGTTCGGTTAGCGTTTTTAAAAGAATTTTTGATGGTATACCTCCTAATAAAATCCCTTTTTTGAATAAGAAAGTTTTTGAACTTTTCTTTCAATCCCTCTTGAACTTTTTTATTTAGACCCCCTTTTTCAGTTCAAAAAAAAGAAAAGACTGCTGATTTTTTCTTTTAGAAATTTCCTTCCCATTTGATTTGAAAGGTTTAGACCTCTTTTGAATTGAAAAAGGTCTTTTTTTCTTTCTTATTAAAAAAGTCAAAAGGAAGGTTCATACCTATTTTAAATGAGAAAGAAAAACCTCGCTATTAATGAAAAGTTTGAATTCTATTCAAACATGTGAAGCGAGTCTGGCAGTTTTTTTGAACCTGGAATTCTCTTCTTTTGAAGTTCAGAAGAGTTTTTGCTGGTTTTTTTCCTTTTTTTATTAAGAGAGGTTCCCTGATTTACGATTAAATAATAAAAATTCAGAATTCTATTCCATTTTTTATGGTTAACGACACAATTAGTGATATGCTTACCCGCATTCGAAATAAGAGCTTAGTAAAAAAAAGAACAGTTGTTGTTCCTTTTACTAGATTAAATCTTAAAATTTCTGAGATTTTAGAAAAAGAAGGATTTATTCATTCTTTCGAACCACAAGGAAGCGTTTCTAAAAAAACTGAGCTTTCGAATGAAAAAGATTTAAACTTACTGAAGCCAAAAGAAATAAAAATTTCTTTAAAGTATTACAAAAAGTTTAAAACAAAGTACTATAAATTAAGTCGTTTGAAAGATCCTGTTGCTTTTTCTGTTTTTAAAAATCTTATTAAGCATTTAAGAGGGAAACAAATTTATAAAAAGGTTTCTTGTATCACGAATCTTAGACGTATTAGCAAACCAGGGTTACGTATTTATGTGAACCATAAAGAACTCCCTCGTATTTTAGGAGGTGCTGGGATTGTTATTTTATCAACATCTAAAGGTGTAATGACTGATAGAGAAGCTCGCTTTAGAGGAATTGGTGGTGAAGTTTTATGTTCAGTTTGGTAAGACTCTTTTTCATTAGATTAGAAAAGAAAGAAAGTTTTACCCAAACTCCGACCGGGTTATGTTGACTTATTGTTTTCGAATCAAAAAAAGTTGTTTATTTACCAAAAAAGAGAATTTTTGAGAGAGAAGACTTCTTTTCTTTTGCTGGGAAAATGGTGTAACATGAACCCGAGCTTCGCCCTTCCTCTTTTTTACAGAAAAAGGGCTTTTGCCCGAGCTCTGCTTTTTAAAGAGGGTGCAACTCCAACCTGAACTCCGTTTTTGAAAAAGGCCTCGTCAATTTTTAGGGCCCCGCCTTCTTCTTTTTTTGAAAGAAATGGCTGCAACCCGAATTTGAACGGAGTTCAGGCCTCTTAATTTTTGAGGGCTCCGCCTTCTTCTTTTTTTGAAAGAAAAGGGTGCAACCCGAACCCCGTCCAAAAAAGAGAAAGGGCTTTTGCCCGAGCTCTGCTTTTTAAAGAGGGTGCAACCTGAACCCCATCCTCTTCTTTTTTTGGAAAAGAAAAAGGGTGTAACCCCGCTTTCTTTTAAAAGGAAAAGGAAAAAGCCCTCTTATTTTCAAAAGAAAGAACCCGAGCGGAGCTCTTTAGAAACCAGGGGCCTCCTTTTAATAAGAGAAGAGCCATTGCTTTTTAAAGAGCTCCGCTCGGGTTCTTTCAAAAGCAGGGGCCCTTTTTCAAAATCAAAATCAAAATCAAAATCAAAACGGAGTTCTTTAAAAAGCAGGGGCCTGAACCAAAAAAAATTTAAGGTTCAGGCCAAAAAATTTGAAAGGCCCTTTCTCTTTTTTGGACGGGGCCTTAGCCTGAACTCCGTTCAGGTTCGGGTTGCACCCTTTTTCAAAAACGGGGCTCGAAATATATAAAAGGCCTGAACTCTGTTCAGGTTTTTCATTAAAAAAAAGAGGGCTTTTTAAAAGGTTGCACCCCGCCAAAAAAAGAAAAGGATGCAACCCTTTTTAAAAACCCCGTTCGGGCCTCTTAATTATTTAGGGCTCCTTTCAAAATTCAAAAAAGGAGGGTAATAACCTTTTCTCTGTAAAAAAGAAGGCCTTCTCTTTTTTTTGGTTCGGGCCTCTTAAAATTCTTTGGGCCCTGCCAAAAAAAGAAAAGGGTGTAACCCAAACTCCGCCAAAAAAGAAAAAAGGGTGTAACCCAAACTCCGTTTTTGAAAAAGGGCTTTTTTTAACTGTGTGAAATGCTTATAAATTCTTGCTATTATGCGATTCTAAACAAAAACAAAATGAATATGAAAGTACGTGCTTCTGTTAAAAAAATTTGTGCAAATTGCCGTTTAATTCGCCGAAAAAGAGTAATTTTAGTTATTTGTGTAAATCCTAAACATAAACAACGCCAAGGTTAAGTTTTTGACACAAAAAGACTTTTTCAGTTTCCTTTTTTAAGAAGAAGAGGGAGAAAGAGGGACATTTTGAAAAGAAAAAAGACTTTTTTAATAGATTCTCTCTTTTTCTAAAAAACAGCCCGAACCCAAAAAATTTTAAGGTTCGGGTTGCACACTTTTCTTTTTTTGGACGGGGTGTTTTCCTTTTAAAAGAGGGCTTTTTAAAAGGTTGCACTCCTCTCTCTTTTAAAAGGTAGCCAATTTTAGCCCCTTAAGAGGGTTTTTTTCTTTTATGATAGATTCTACCTTTTTCTCAAAAAACTCGCTCTGGAAGCAAATTTGAGCCCTTTCTGAGGGTTTTTATCGAAACAACCCTCACGTAGTTCTTTAAAAAGCAGTGGCCCTCACCTTAAAAAAAAAGCATTTTAAGAAAGAATCTTTTTTTGAAGTTCAAAGAAAAAATCTTTTTTTTAGGGTATTCTGACCTTTTCTAAAAAAGAGCCCTTTTCTTTTCCAAAAAAAGAAGAGGACGGGGTTCGGGTTGCACCCGAGCAGAGCTCGGGTAAAAGCCCTTTTCTTTTTTGGACGGGGCCCCTGCTTTTTAAAGAACTACGTGAGGGTTTTTTCTTTTTAAAATAGGACTTTTTAAAAGGTTGCACCCCTCTCTCTTTTAAAAGGTAGCCAATTTTAGCCCTTCCTGAGGTTTTTTTTATCTCATGATAGATTCTACCTTTTTCTCAAAAAACTCTCTCTGGAAGCAATTTTGAGCCCTTTCTGAGGGTTTTTATTTAAACAACCCTCACGTAGCTCTTTCAAAAGCAGGTGCCCGAACGAGGTTCTTTCAAAAGCAGGGGCCCGAACAAGGTTCTTTCAAAAGCAGGGGCCCAAACCAGGTTCTTTAAAAAGCAGTGGCCCTCACCTTCTAATTTTTTTGGCTAATTTTTTTGGTTTGGGCAGGGCCCTCTTTGCTTTTTTTTTTAAATAAAAAAACTTTTTTAAGTCCCTCTTTTTCCTTTTTTAAAAAGAGCCAAAAAAAGGACATTTTGAAAAAAAAAAACTGTTTTAATAGATTCTATCTTTCTATAAAAAAGTGCTTTAAATGCAAAATTTAGCCTTTTAAGAGGGTTTTTTTTCTCTTATGATAGATTTTCTCTTTTTCTCAAAAAAATCACTCTGGAAGCAAATTTGAGCCCTTTCTGAGGGTTTTTAGAGAAAACCCGAACGGAGTTTTTTAAAAAGCAGGGGCCCTCCTTTTAATAAGGGAAGAGTTTTTTAAAAAGCAGGGGCCCTCACCTTATAATTTTTTGGTTCGGGCCTCTTAAATTTTTCCGGCCCTTTCTGCTTTTTTCTAAATAAAAAAAGTTTTTTAAGAAAAAATCTTTTTTTAAAAGTCCCCTTTTCCTTCGATCTCTATATGCATGTTTTCAAAATTTTAAAAAAGACTTTTTTACCCCGCTCTTTTTTACGATTAATTAGAGTGTAAAAACAATTTTGAAGTTCTAAAAAAAGTTCTTAATGCTTTTTTTTCTGTTTTTATAAAAAAAGGAACTCTTATTTTATAATAAAAGAAGAGGGGCGGAGCGAGGGCCCCTGCCCCTACCTTTTTTCTTTTTTTGGATGGAGCTCTTTAAAAAGGCCTCTGAATTTTTATGGGCTCTTCTCTTATTAAAAGGAGGACCTCTGCCTAAAAAAAAGGGCTCTGCTTGGGTAAAAACCGTTCCGGTTTTTTTTTTCATTTCAAAAAAAGAGGGCGGGCTTTTTAAAAAGACCTTTATAAAAAACTCCGCTTTTTAAAGAGGGCCTATAAAATTAAGAGGCCTGAGCTCCGCCTAAAAAATGAAGAGGCCTGAGCTCTGCCTAAAAAAGAAAAAAAGGTTCGGGTTACACCCGAGCAGAGCTCGGGCAAAAGCCCTTTTTCTCTTTTTTAAAAAGAGAGGCCTCTTTCCTTTTTTTGGAATTTATTGAATTTCTAATTAGTTTTTTTATCTCTTTTATTCTTTTCAAAAAAAAAGAAAAAATTGTGCTTTTTTAAGCTAATAAAGATTTTTGAGCGTGTTTCTTAAAATTCTAATTTTTACAAGGAAAGAGAGGAAGGACTTTTTTCTTTTTTACAAATAAAGGAGTCTTCATTTCAAAAAACTTTTTGAAGTTTTTTGAAATTCTTCTCTTTCTTTCTGAGTTACTGCACTTTTTCCAGTTTTTAAATGTTTCAATGGTGTTTTTTGCTATTAAAAAATCAAAGCATATTAAAATACATTTTCAAAGAGATGTATTAAAAAAGAAAAAATTCTTCATTATGTCTAGATATTTAGGACCTCGTTTAAGAATTACACGTCGATTAGGGACTCTTATTGGATTCACTCGAAAAAAACCAACGATGAAACCACTTTACCCTGAGAATCCTTTTGGACTTCGTAAAGTGATTCCACCTGGCCAACACGGTCGAGCGAAATTATTTAAAAAGAAACCTTATGAATCAAACGAATACGACTTTCTAATTCGTTTAAAATTCAAACAAAGACTTCGTTATTATTATGGGATTACTGAAAAACAACTCTTCAACTACGTAGAGTTAGCTCGTAAAAGTAAAGGCTCGACTGGACTTGTGCTTCTTCGTTTATTAGAAATGCGCTTAGATAATATTGTTTTCAGACTTCACATGGCTCCAACTATAGCAGCTGCTCGTCAGTTAATCAGCCACGGTCATATTTTGGTAAATAAGAAAAAAGTAACGATTCCTAGTGCTCAATGTAAACCTAAGGATTTGATTACCGCTGCACCAAAAATTCGTTCGATGGAATTGGTAAGCCGTTTCTTAAAAGAGTTTGATATGGAAAAAGCACGTTTTAATCGTATTGTTAATATTCTTCAATTTGGGAAGAAAGGTTTAACAACTGATAAAAAAGAAATTTTAAAACTCAAAAACAGAAACAATCCTTTACTAAATAAAAAGAAAACAGAAAAACGTTCTGCAATCAAAACACAAAATTCGAATCGCCCTGGTTCTGTTCTTTTCAAACCTTTTAGAGTGGGAACCGTTTGTACGATTCGAGTTCATACTTATGGACAGTATAAGACTCAAGGTCTTGGTTATCTAAACGGCCGAGCAGTCCTAATACAACCATTGTTTTATGTGAAAGATTTTATTGGAAAATTCATTTCGGTTTTAGTTTATGATAAAAAAGGAACAACGTATTTTGCTTACCCTACTGCACCAATGACTTTTGAAATGAATTCACTCACTCGACTTTATCAGAATGATTTCGTTCATTTAATTGGAAAATACATTCCTATCAAAAAAAACAATGCTTTTCTGACAAAACCAGGAGCAAACTCTTTAAACAAAAAACAAATGAACACAAAATTGCCAAGTACAGCGCCTTCTAAGAGCTCTAATGCTTCTCTGACAAAACCAGGGGCAAACTCTTTAAACCAAAAACAAATGAACACAAAATTGCCAAGTACAGCGCCTTCTAAGAACTCCAAAGAAAAACCGTTTAGCAAAGTAGCATCTCAATCAGCTGCTGTAATTTTAATGGATGTACTTTCTAGATCAAAACGTTCGCTGCAAAAGAAAAACGAAAAAAAGAAAGTTTTCATTCGTATTGGAGCTGTACATGTTGATGGTTCATTCAAAAGAAATAAGACTCGCAAACCGAATCTTGTAAAGAATACTGCTAAATATGCTGAACTGCGTAAGAAAAACCCTGTTCTTTTCCGTGAAAATCTTTTATATGGAAACGGCACACCACTTCTCGAAGGGGTAGGGGTTCGTTTTTATGCACAAATTGTTTCACCACCAAAAAGTTTAAATGCTGGTGATTTAGCTTCTGTGGAAAATCAAAAGAGTGTTGCACAAGATAAAAACAAAGTTTCAACAACACAAAAACTTGTTTCTTCTCAAAATGTGAAGTCATCACAAAAACTTGTTTCTTCTCAAAATGTGAAGTCATCTGCAGGCGAGGGTCAGAAACAAGCTTCGAAAAAAAGACAAACACTTGCTCTTGCTAGTCGACCACTAAATGGAATGAACTTAAGCATTGGAAGCAGCCAGTTTTTAAAGAGAGAAAAAGACTTCTCGAATGCTTTAGTTAGTGTGAAAAGAAATACAGCAACAGCTGCGTTAATGAAAGAAACGCCGGAAGTTTCGATTTCTTTGAAAAAAAACGAAGGAAATTCTTCAAGAGAGCTTCTTGTTCAATCTTTCACTGAAAACCAGTCACTCGTTTCTCCTGTTTTCAAAAGAAAAAAAATAAAAGAATGCTTTGAAGCTCTCCAAAAATTAAGAAATTTCAAATTAGAAAAAAAAGGAAGAAATAAAGATTCAGAAAATAGGACTCCTAGTCTAAAACAAAAAATTGTCAAAAATCTCTTAGTCAGTGCTTCGAATTCTTTAATAAAAGAACAAGCTTACTTAAAGAAAAATGAGAAAAAGAGACTCGTACTTCTGTTTTCAAAACTTTCTAAAAAAGGGGTTAAAAAAGGAAAAACGAACCTTCTTTCTAATTTAAGAGAAAAAGTTTTAGAAAATTTATTAAAAGACAAAACAACGTCATCTGCTCAGTTCGAAAGCTTAAAACTTTTTTCATTCCAAACTTTAGCCTTATTGAAAAAACAAGTTTCATCTCTTCAAAATCAAAAATCGTTTCAAATCAATGATTTTTTGACACAAGCTCAAAATGATGTGCAACTGCATCTGAATTTAGCTTCATTAATTGACAAAAGTAGAATTTATTTAGCTCATTTTGTGAAAAGTGCTGAATCACCAATCACATCAAGTGCTTCACGTCTGGAAGAAATTCACGAACGTAGTAATAAAGCAAAACTTTCTTTAAAAAAGAATTTCTTAGCTAATTTAGAAGTTTACCATTCATTGTTCAAACTCAATAAATTAAGCGAAGTTTTAGCATCATCAAATGAACCTTCAAACGTAAAAGAACCTCTTTTACAAAAAATCGCTTTTTCTAAAGAAATTTTGAAAAATCGAATGGAAAAAATGAGAAAGAGTGTTTACAATGAATTTTTACAATTCATTATGTTTTCTTTCCAAAATTCTTCTTTTGCATCTGAGAATTTTGAAAAACAACAAAAAACTCTTGTTAGTAAAGCACTTTCTTTATTTAAACAAGGAGGTTTCATTAAATCAAATGAAGAGAAGTCTCTTTCTTTCTTTGAAGAAAAAGGAATGAAAAGTTTAACTGAACAACGAATTTCTTCTAAATGGTTAAAAATGAAAAATTTCTTTTCTAAAAAAAGAAATCTTCTTTTAGAAAAACTAAGCACATGGAAAGAGGCTCATAATATAAGCACTTCCAGATTCGAAAAAACAAAAAAGGCTGTTGAAAAAACTCTATGGAGTGAAGAAGCTCGCCAACAAAACAGAATTCTTTTTATTCTGTCTGAATTTCAAAAAGAGGGCATTCTGAGTGAACACTATGTAGCAAAAATGAGAGCACTTGTTTTAAGAAAGAATATTAGTGAAACTTTCGAAACCAGACTTTTAAAACTCGTACAGCAATTCTCTAAACTAGACCAGTCTTTCTCTCTTTCTAAAAATCAAGAAAATTCATTAAGCAATGGAGTTTCTTCTTTAAAAGAAAAAATTCAAACTCTTTCTGAAATGGCTTATCAAAAAGAGATTTCATCATTTAATGAAAGAAAGAATCAAGCTGAGTACAGAAGCACACAGAAAAAAGTTTTAAACACTTTTCAAATTTTCTTAGCTAAAACTGCTTACCCAGCAAAATTAAACTGGTTCAGAAAGAAAAAACAAATTTCAGAGCAACGTTCGACTGAAATCTTACAGAAAATGAGAAAACAAATGAATCTTCTTTCGGCGTCAGAAAAAAGAAATTTAGTTCTAGCATTAGAAAATTCGAAAAAAAGTGGAAATATGAATAGCCTTTTATACTCTTATTTTAGAAATTTAGTTTTAGCTTTTTGTGAAAAAGAGAAAGGAAAGACGAGTGTTCAAAATAACGAAAAATGGTCTAAAATTTTAAATAAGATTTCATCAGTAGTACATCTTTCTGAAATGAAACCTTCTTTTGAAAAAATGGTGTATTCAGAAGGAAAACAAAAAATTGAACAGCACATTGTGAAAACATGGTTAAAAGTTCAAAATCGTTTCTTATTTAAAGGGATTAGACTTCTAAAAACTCTGGAAAATTCTTTTGTTAAAGAAAACAAAAATCCTCGAAAACTTTCTTCTCTTCTACAAAATTCAATTCTTCAAACAAAAACGAATACTGAAGAAAATTTCAAACAACTTCAAAAAACTTTTGAAAAAGTTTACAAATTAGATTCTCTTTTAAATAGTAATAAATTGGATTCTAAAGAATATGCTTTTCTTTTAAAGAAAATTTTGATGAATACAGTGAACTTTAGAAACGTAGAAGCTTTTAGTTCATATGCTAAAGTTTTCTATTCACGTTTAGCCCTTTTAGGGAGTGTTGGTGCTGAAAAAAGACTGGCTTCTTTCCCTAGTTCTTCAAAAAATTCAAAAACATTGAGAGGCTCTACTCAGAGCTTCATTTCTTTAGCCCGTACTTTCTCACCATCAAAAATCAGAAAAGGTTTTGAACAATTGAAAGCACTGCATTTGATTCCAACACAACAATTTCTTTCTTTATCGAATTTCTGTGCTCTAGAACTTCAAAATCTTTCTGAAGTTAGATCTAAAAAAGGTTTTGAAAAAGCAGTTCGAAAAAAACAATACCGTTTTGAAAAAGGACGTTTCTGTATAAATTCTTTGACACAACTTTCAAAAATTTTAGATTTCTCTAAATTAGCTTCATTTCTAGAATTAACAAAAAATTCTTATGGAATTTCAAAAAGAACTGCTGAACAAATAAAAACAAAACAAAAAGAAAGTGAGCGAGTTCTTAAACAAAAGAGTCGTGTTGAAGCTTATTTTAGTTTCTTATGTAAGCGTTTTGCACTAACACCAGCTGAATCTTCTGAGCTTAGACTCATTTTCGATAAAAAATTAAACACAGCATTAGCTTCAATTAAAGAATCTCCTTCATCTCTTTCTAAAATGAATAGCTCAACTGCTCTTTCAGTTCATTTTAAAGAAATTAAAGATTCTCTTTTAAGTTATGTCCATTTCTTTATTCTACGAAATCGATTCTTCAGTTCTAGAATAGAAATGTTGAAAAAACTTAAAGCGTCAAGAATTTCAAAAAAGAGAGCTAAAACTCTTATTTCTTATTTAAAAAACAATTTACAAAGTTTTTCTTCTTTAAAAATAGAAAAAAGTGCAAAATTCATTAAAACTTATTTCATTAAAGAATTAAGAGGAAAATGGAATTCAAAACTGCAAAAACTCTTAAAAAACAAACTTCTTTTAGAAAAAACTTTCAAAATGGCTAAACGTGAATTTAATGATTTTGAGGGCGCTTCTCTTTACCATAACCTTTCTAAAGAATTGTTGAAAGAATTAGGCTCTTTAAATTTAAATCTTCTTTTCCCTCCTTTCTTAAATAAAAAAGAAGAGACTCGAACTCTTCCTTTTGTTCAAAAGAGTGTTGAAAGATTTAGAATCTTGAATTTATACTTAGAAAATGAAATAAATATGACAAAATTAAGCAGGCTTAAAGAAGATGAACAAATTAGTAATTCTAGACGTTTAGAAATGATTCATTTTTTAAATCAGAGAATGTTTAGAAAATTTTATAAAAATATTTCAAAAAATCCTATTCTTTACCGAAATGCTTTCACAAGCAAAACTAAGACACCTGAATTTCAAAAAAGTGACTTCTTATTAAACAAAAATCTTTTTGGTGCTTTAAAAAATTCTCTTTATTTATCAAAACTCGAACAATATTTAGAAGCGGGGTTAATCAACGCTGCTCAATTCTCTTTTATGAAAGAAAAAAGCGTTTTCATTTTACAAGCTGCGCGTAAGCACACAATGCAGTTAGCTAAGCTAGAAAGAAGAGTGAAATGGAAATTTCTGAATTCTCGTAAATATAATAGCATGTCACAAAAAGCTCTTCGAAACCTTTATTTATTAGGTCAAAAAATGATGGCTTCTTCTCTTATGAAAAAATCGAATATTAAAGAAACAACTTTAACTTCTGAAAAAGCTCACTCTTTGGCATTAAATTCACCAATAAAAACAAAAATTCAGGCTTTCTTAGCTAATCTTTTAACTCAAAACCTTCTCTCACCATCCCTGATGACTCTCATTCTTTCTTTATGTTTGAAAGCACAAGCTGATAGTGCTGTGAAAAAAACAACGAGTCTAAATTCAGAAAATACTTCTAAACGTATTAAAAATTTCTTAAGTCGAACATTAGCACGCTTTTCAAAAACAAAAACTCAATCCTCTATTAGAAAAAATTCTTTAAAAGGGACAAAAGCTTCTCTTTCTGCGCAAGGTTTACCTTTTGAAAAAAGACAAGAAAAAAGTCCTGGTCGTGGTAAAGGTAGAGGGATTGCTGAAAAACTTTCTTTTACGAAAAAAGAACAGGCTGGCCGCCCATCGAATTTCAAAAAGGACACGAAAAAAGGTGTTTTCAAATCTAAAAAGAAAAAATTCTCTTCTCTTCAGGGCAGAAACCTTGTTTTACAATTTGTGCGTGTTTGTCGAAATTTAGTAAATACTCACTTTTCTCTTTTAAATTCAAAACCTTTCAACCAGCTAGATATTGAAAAAAGTGGCATTTCTACTTTAGCTTTTGAAACTTTAAAAAAATTAAAAAATCTTTCTTCTCTAAAAACATCCGCACAGTTTAAAGAAAGAGCTAAACAACAAGTGCTTTCTAATTTTATTATCAAAACACTTCTAAGAAAACAGGGTATTTCTTTCACTCGAAGCGTAGTAAACACACCTGTTTTAAATTCTTTCAAAAACAAAAAACTTTCTCTTTTAATTAACAAAGCATTAATTCGTCAAAAAAGTACAACTCTTAATACAAAAAGGGTAAATGCTTCAAAGATTGTGGAAAAAGTTTCTAACATGGACAATAAAGTTCTGCAAACTCTTTGGAAGATTTTAAAAGTTAAAGAAGAAGGGCGACGCGATTCTTCAAGTTTAGAGAAAGAAAATGTTTTAAGCAATTTAGTAACAACTCTTCTCCGTCCTTTTGTTCAGAAAGGTAAAACTCAAAAACCTCTTTTAAGCAAGAAAATCCGATGGTATGCTACACGTATTGCTAAGTCTTTACGCATTGTGAAATACGGTGCATTAAGAAAAAAAATAAGCTATACAGTTTTAAAGAAAAAACTTCTTAAGAAATTAAAAGAACAATCACGTACTAAGCAAGCAGCTATTGGTTTCTTAGTTTTAAAGAAAAAGAAGTTTGTAAATAAAAAGAGATACCAGAAAATTTTAGCTAAAATTCGCTCAAACGTTCGAGCTAAAAAAATGAGTGTTGTACAAACTCTTCTTTTTAGACTTCTGAAAACAAAGATTTCGCTTTTCTCAAATAAAAACTTTTTTAGAAAAAATGAGTTTTCAAAACAACAATTCTTAGTACTTGTTTCAATCTTCTTTGAATTGTACCAACAAAAGAAAATTCAAAAAGCTAAATATGAAAAACTTTTAAGTAAAATAAAGCAGTTAGCTAAATATCAAAGCTTTCTTTCGAAATTCAGAGAATTAGAAGCTTCTGGTTTGATTACAAAAGAGCAATCGAAACAATTTGAACAAAAAATTCTTCATCGAATCAACCAAAAAATGATGAAAGCAAAAGTAGAACAAAAAGCAAAACTTTATATGAAACCATTTTTAACTCTAAAAAGAAGATTTAATAAAAACACAAAACAATCTTCTCTTCAAAACAAAAAAGCCTTTTTAGTTCAAAACCTAAGCAAACCTTCAATCTTAAAAGGTGGACTGAATTTCTTATTCCTTCGTCAATTAAGAAGAGAAAAACTAATTAATGAAAGACAATTTAATAGACTTTCGAAAAAACTGAATCGAAGAAAGAAACAGTCTATTCAAAAAGTACGTTTTTTAATTCGAAATATTACAAAATTAGATAAAAATCTTTCTCTATTTAGAAAAGGGGCGAATCCATATTTACAAAACGAACAGAGCAGTTTCTTTACTTCAGTTCGTAAACCATTCAAACTTTCGCTTGGCAAAAAGAAAAACAGTATTAGAAAGAAAACTTTCTTTGAATCGATTTTAAACAAATTCAAATTTTCTAGCAATTTAACTTTAGACATGCTTAGAGAGTTAAGAAAAAGAAAATTCATTAATGATTCACTGTATAATCGTTTAGTTTTTTCTTTGAAAAATTCGATCAAACCAGCTGCATTGGCTGTAAACCCTTCCACGGGTTCTCTTTCTCAAAAAAGAAAAGGTTTGAAAATTTCCGTTCAAAAAGAGAGAACAGTCCCTGTTTTAGATGGTAAGAAAAAACTTTCTTCGGTGTCAAAAGCAAAAGGAGTGAAAAAGGTTAAAAAACAAAAACTTAATCAAAAACAACGTTTAGCTATGAAACTCTTCCGAATTTACTCTAGACGTCTAACTCGTTTACAACAATTAAAGAAAAAAGGTTTAATTAGAGAGTTAAGATATAGACAAAAACTGAGTTTCATTTCTAAAGCAATTTTAAAATTCAAAAAGTCTTCTTTTGTTCAACAAAATAAAGAAGTTCAAAGAATGATTAACTCTTTTTTAGAAAAAGAAAAGTGGGTTTCATTAATGAAACCTTCTTTGAAAATCAAAGACATTTCTAAAAAAGCAGCGTCTTCTAAAAAAGCAGCGTCTTCTAAAAAAACAGCGTCTTCTCAAAAAGCTAAACTTTCTTTTGTTTCAAATTCTAAAATCCAGAAAATTGCTGCTTATAAAAAAGCGATTCTTTCTGCTTTAAACGAAGGGACTCTATCTGCCTTCACATTTAGAAAAACAATGAGTCGATTAAGAAAATTAGTTCAAAACGAATTAGTAAATAGAATGCAGTATTCAATTTTAAGAAAAATCATGAAAAAGACTTTCTTACACCTAGCTCTTTTAAAAAGTAAAGTCAGAGAAGGTTTAGATCAGAATCTAAATTCTTTCACTTTTTCGAGTGTTGAAAAAGCTTTATATTTAAGAATTCTTAAATCTTATTTCAGAGTCGAATTTAAATTCCTTGATTCTGATTTAAGAAAACGAGTGATGCAGCAACAAAAACTCATGAAGTATCAAAAGAAACTCAAACAAAGAAAGGCACGTAGAGCACAGTTGAAAAACAAGAACAAAACGGGTGGTGTTCAAATGAATTCTTTTGTTCGCACTCTTGCTGCACAACTTCCTCCGAGACGTTCTCAAAAAATCAATTCATTATTAAGAAAATTACGTCAAAAATTAGCTTTTGACGAGAAATTCATTCAAAAAATCCAACCTAGCCTTGTGAAGTTACTTGAAAAACGCTATGGCCCTTCTTTACCAATTCCTCCACATTTAATTTTAAAAAGATGGAAAATTAAAGTTCAAACTTCTTTATTGGCTTCATCTAAAAAGAAAAAAGTTAAGCAAAAATACTTAACTCTTCCTGTTGGTATTGTGCGTGATATGGCTTCGAGAAAAACTGTTGGTTTACCAATTATCGAACGTTTAATTGTTGAATATTATTCTCGTAAATAATCTAGTCTTTTTTCTTTTTTTCTTTTTATATTTAGACTTTTTAGAAAATCTAGATGTTAAAGCAAAATATTTTGTTGAAAAAAGTTAGAATAAAAACTGAACTCTTTATAAAACAGAAGAATGTTGTGCTCGAAAAGGGGGGTTTATTTGTAAAAAGAGTAAGACCTTTTTCAAAAACCCGAGCAAAGCTCGGGCCTCCTAATTTTAAAGGCCCTTTTTTTTATTTGAAAAGGAGTGAGGGCTGGGCCCGAACCTTATAAATTTTTTGGTTCGGGCAGGGCCCTCCTTCTTTTATTTAAACTTTTCTTTAAGAAAAAGCCCTTTAAAATTAGGAGGCCTTTTTAAAGAGCTCTGCTCAGGTGGGGGCAGGAGCCCGAACTCTATTTGAATATAAAGAATAAGGTAGAAACCGGAAAGGGGTTTTTTTAAAAAGGCTGCGCCCTTTTTCTCCGCAAAAAAAAGAAGAAGGGCGGAGCTCTTCTCTTGCGTAGAAACCGAAACAGGGTTCCAGCCCAAAAAATTGAAAAAGCCCGAACAAGGTTTTTCATTAAAAAAAAGAGGGCTTTTTCCTTTTAAAAGAGGGTGGGGGTTGCACCCTCTTTTAAAAGCAGAGCTCGGGCAAAAGCCCTTTTCTTTTTTTGGACGGGGTTCGGGTTGCACCCTTTCCCCTTTCTTAGTAAAAAAAGGAAAAAAAGAAGGACGGGGCCCAAAAAAGAGAAAAGGCCTGAACCCCGTTCAGGTTCGGGTTGCACCCGAGCAGAGCTCGGGCAAAAGCCCTTTTCTCTTTTTGGTTTCCTCTTTTTCTAGTTTTTGGGGAAGGGTTGCACCCTTCTCCGCAAACAAAAAGAAGAAGGGCGGAGCTCTTCTTTTTCGTAAAAACCCAGTTTTAAAAAAGGGCTTTTGCCCGAGCTCTGCTCGGGTGCAACCTGAACACGATCTCTGCTTTTTAAAGAGGGCAATGGCCCTTAATATTTGTGGGCGGAGCTCGGGCTTTTTACATTTTGAGGGCCCTGTTTTTGAACTTTTAAAAAAAGAACTATTTTAACAATTTCAAAATTTAGACGTGCTTTTCTTCAAAAAAAAATTAGTTTTTGTTGAGAAAAAAATTTCTTTTTCTTTTAAAAAAAAGAGAAAAATGATGTTTTTTAGTATTTATAAGATCTTTTTTTCATTCTTTTTGCCACGGGGAACGTTCTCTTTCTCTCTTTTTTAGAAAAAAATTTTTAAATCTTTTAAATTCAAAAAGAATGCAGTTTTGCTTTTTGTTTTTCAATTTGCGCAAGAGAAGGACTTTTTTCTTTTGCTAGGCCAGAAGAGAAAAGGAAAGAAAAAAAATTCGAGCGAGTTCAAAAAAGAAAAACGCCCCATAAGAATCTAAAAAGAACGAAAAAAACAAAAAATCGTTAAATAAAAACTTTTTTTAGTCTAAAAAAGGTTTCGGCTAAAAAGAAGACTTAGAGATTAACGAAAGGTCTAGTTATTGAATTAAGCTTCGAAAATTTTTGAAAGCAATCGGCTAAGTTGTTAAAAAACAACTAACTTTTGAATCTTAGGAATAATACCAAACAATAAAAAGGACATAAAAAGAATGACTAGAGTTTTTCTTTTATGATTTAAAGAAATAGAAAAATTAAAAGAATAAGAACCCATATTTCGCTCAATTAATTTTCTTACAACATTCTTTTTTCTAGAAAGAAAAATTCAGAGGTCAGTCCTAGTAAAAATTTCTTTATTGTTAAGGAAACAGTAAAGAAAGGTAGAATGGTTCAAAGGAACGAATGAATGAATGGAATGTCTTAAAATGACTTTTCTTTTAAATTCAAGGGATGGTTTCGTTTTTCCTCTAAAAAAAAAAAAAACCGTTTTTATAAGATGAATTAGAATCTCTTTTTATCATGTTCTAAAAGAAGCCTTTTGAGTTAAAAAGAATATTCTTTTTAACACAAAAAAAGAGAGGAAGGCCTTTTTAATAATACTAGGCCTCGCTTTCTTTTTTATCAGTAAAAAAAGGCTTTTTCAAAAAAAGGATGTGTAGAGAATTTTTCTAAAGAAAAAAAGCTTTTCTTCTTTAGCATAACTTATAAAAACAAAAGCTGTATGAAATAAAAATTTCATGTACAGTTTTGAAAGAGCGGTGTTCTAAATGCTAGTCTTTTTTAAAAAACAAAAAAGGCTGCTTCTCCGACTCGTACCAGTTACAAAAAAACCAGATTTAAGCGACCCAGTATTAAAAATGAAATTAGCTAAAGGAATGGGTCACAACTATTACGGTGAACCAGCTTGGCCGAATGATTTACTTTATATTTTCCCTGTTGTTATTCTAGGTACTTTTGCAGGCGTTATCGGTTTAGCTGTACTAGACCCTGCTGGTATGGGGGAACCAGCAAACCCATTTGCAACACCGTTAGAAATCCTCCCTGAGTGGTATTTTTACCCTGTATTCCAAATTCTTCGTGTTGTACCTAACAAATTATTAGGGGTGTTATTAATGGGTGGTGTACCTGTTGGATTACTAACGATTCCATTCATCGAAAACGTTAACAAATTTCAAAACCCTTACCGTCGTCCTATTGCAACAACGTTTTTCTTATTAGGCACACTAGTTGCTGTTTGGTTAGGTATTGGTGCTACTTTCCCGATTGATATTTCTTTAACTTTTGGCTTATTCTAAGTTTTCAAAAAAGGTAATCATACCTTCCAAAAAAGCTTTCTTTTTTAAAAAAAGAAAAGAGCCTTAAAGCTCTTATAAAAAAGAAACTAGTTCCAAGGGTTAGTGTGGACTCTTTCAAAAGAAAGAGTCCACACTAACTTCTTTCAAAAAAAGATTCGGCTTTTTAAAAAAAGAATATTTCTTAAAAAATTTTTTTTGAAGAAAAAAGTAGAAAGAGGTTTCTATCTAAAAACCCTCAGAAAGGGCTCAAATTTGCTTCCAGAGCGAGTTTTTTGAAAAAAAGATAGAATCTATCATAAAAGAAAAAAAACCCTCTTAAAAGGCTAAATTTTGCTTCTAAAGCTGTTTTTTATAAAAGAGAGAATCTATTAAAAAAAGTCTTTTTTCTTTTCAAAAAATTCTTTCTTTCAAACTTTTTTTGAATTAGAAAAAAGCAGAGAGGTCCCCTGCTTTTTAAAGAACCAAAAAAATGTTAAGGTGAGAACCCCTGCTTTTTAAAAAACTCCGTTTTGAAAAAGGGTTGTTTCGATAAAAACCGGAACGGGGTTCCGGCTACGCCCGCCTCTTAAAAAAAATGGCCCCTCCAGAAAGGGCTCAAATTTGCTTCCAGAGCGAGTTTTTTGAAAAAAGATAAAAATCTATCATAAAAGAAAAAAAACTCAGAATGGGCTACATTTTACACTTTTAAAAAAAAGAAAAGAATAAGAAACGAACTCCGTTTTTTTTTAAAGGGCAGGGGCCCTCACCTTAACATTTTTTTGGTTCGGCCTCTTTTTTTTTGAAAAGGCCAAAACATCTTAAAACCTATTCTTTTTCTTTTAAAAAAGGAATGCATAGAAGGCTTTTTAAGTTCAAACCCAAGCTTCGACCAAAAACAAAAAGAAACCTTTCAATTTATTAGGGCCCTTTTTAAAAAGCGAAGTTTGGGTACAAACCCTCTTCCCCTTTTTTATAAAAAAAGAAAAGCTAAATTTAGCTTCTTTTTATACTTTTGAAAAATCAAAGAGCTTTTTTGAAAAAAAAGATTTTAGTTTTTTCAAACCTTGTAAAAAACAGGAAACTTTTAAAATAAAAAACATTCTTATAAATTTTCTTTTTGGGATTTCATAATTCAATTTTGAAAATTTTATGATTTTAACTTTGAAACAACAACAAGTGTTGGCATTTTTTACGATTTTAGCTAAAGATAGAAAACACACCTTACTTAATGCTGTTCTCAATAACAAAAAAACAAGCATTTTAACGATTTTATGCAATATTTGTCAAAGTGTTTTTGAAGTCAAAGGCTACGTTTACATTAATGCTGGTGGTATAAAAACAGAGAAAAATTTCATAAAAGAGGAAAATAGACATTTTTTTCCTTATTTGCTGTCCTGGTTGCAAAAAAACTTACAGAAAACTTGACATGAATCACCCTTCGGGCTCAAAACACTCTGGATGGAAAGGTGGAGTTGCTGAAGAAAAACGTGAGGGTTATGACCGAGAAAAGTACAACACTTGGCGTCAAGGCATTTTTATTAGTTCTAAATTGAAATGTTTTTTAACGGGTTTATCTTTGCCTAATGAGCTCCAAGCCCATCATTTAGACAGTTGGTTTACAGCATCGGAAAAAAGATACGAAATTTCAAATGGTGTCCTCCTCTTAAAAGAAATTCATGTTCAGTTTCATAGTGAATATGGTTATCACACAACAAGAGAAAGTTTTGAACAGTTCTGCTTAGAAAAATTTAATAAAAAAGAGTTTCCTTGGGTTACAGATAAACAAGCCATGAAACAACTTGACGGAATACTACTAAAAAGAAAAGAGAAAGGCAAAGAGGAACTTTCTAAGATGATTTCTGAAAGAAACTCTATTCTAAAAGAAGGGAACTACGAAAATAGAAAAAGTAAACTCTTTCTTTATTGCCCTAAGCACGATGCAACTCACCATACCACAGTTTTTCATTTTAAGAGATGAGTGTATGGTTTACCATGCTGTGCAAAAGAGGCTCCAAACAGAACACCACCACCTTTAAAAAACAGGAAGGGCTTGTTCGTTCTGAAGAAAACATAGCTAAAAAAAAGAAAGCGAAAAAGTGAAGTACAACGAAAAAATAAGAAATTTGGCCATTGAAAGAAACCATACCATTCTAGAAAGTTCTTTTGAAAATAGCAAAACTTTATTTACGATTTTTTGCAATACTCACAATGAAACGCATTCTGTTCGTTATTACAACTATTGCCGTACTCATCCCTATAATAAAAAAAGGGTATACCTTCTCTCTTTTTTTCCGGTTTTTATTTGTTTTTCTTTTCTTTTAAAAAAGAAATAAAAACCGGAATAGGGTTTTTTCATTTCAAAAAAAGAGGGCTTTTTAAAAGCTGCGCTCCCTTCTTCCACAAAAAATGGCCCCCTCTGTTTAAAGAAGGGCCAAATTGTGATTCTAGAGCTAGTTTTTTCTTAAAAGGTCAGAATCTACTCAAAAAAAAGATTTTCCTTTTAAACAGCAAAAAAAGGCCTTTTAATAGAAAAGATTCTTTAGAAGGCCTTCTAATAGAAAATATTCTTTCTTTTAAAGTAGGCCCACTTTTTTATAAGAAAAAGAAAAAACAGAAAGAAAGGTTTCTTTAAAAACCCGCTTCTTAAAAAAAATGGCCCCCCTTCTTAAAAAATGGCCCCCCTTCTTAAAAAATGGCCCCCCCTTCTTAAAAAATGGCCCCTCAGAAAGGACTCTATTTTGCTCGTAGAGCTCTTTTTTTAAAAATAGGTCAAAACCCCCCTTCAAAAAAAGTTTAGGCTCTTAAAACAAAAAATTTAGCTTAAAAAAAGGCTATCTCTAAAAAGTTTTTTTTCTTTAGAAAAAGATGAGAAAAGGTTTTCTCTCAAAACCGGAACGGGGCCATAGCCTGAACTCCGTTCAGGTTTTTTCATTAAAAAAAAAGAGGGCGGGCTGCAACCCTTCAAAAAAAGTTTTTTCTCTTAAAAAGCGAAATTTGGCTTAAAAAAGGCTATCTCTAAAAAGTTTTCTTTTTTTAGAAAAAGCAGAAAAAAGGTTTTTTTTCAAAACCCGCTTCTTAAAAAAAAATGGAAAGGCTTTTTTTAGAAAAAGCAGAGAAAAGGTTTTCACTCAAAACCCTCAGAAAGGGCTCTATTTTGCTTCGAGAGCTCTTTATTTTGAAAAAAGGTGAAAACACCTTCAAAAAAAGTTTAGACTCTTAAAACGCAAAATTGAGCTTAAAAAAGGCTATCTCTAAAAAATTTTATTTCTTTAAAAAAAAGCAGAGAAAAGGTTTTCTTTAAAAACCCGCTTCTTAAAAAAAATGGCCCCCTCCGGAAGGGCCAAAAGTTGCTCCTTTTTAAAAAAGGAGTGCAACCCGAACCTGAACGGGGTTCAGGCCTTTTATCTATTTTGGGCCCCGTCCAAAAAAGAAAAGGGTGCAACCCGAACCCCGTTCGGGCTCTTTTTTTGAAAAAAGGTGAAAACCGGAACGGGGTTCCGGCTGTGCACCTTTAAAAAACTTTTCTCTCTTAAAACTCAAAAAATGGCTTAAAAAAGGCTATTTTTCTTTTTTGTTTCTACATAAAAAAAGAAAGCCTTTTTTCTATAAGAAACTCTGTTTTCTAAAGCATCTTGTTTTTTCTTTTAAATTCAAAAGAGTCACTTTCTCTAGAGAGTAAAATGCACTTTTTTCAAAAGAAAAAAGGAAACCCTTTGTTTTCAAGGAATTACATTGGGGGCACTTTTGAGAGGGGGTCAAGTAAGAATTTTTTCAAAAGAAAAAAGGAAACCCTTTCTTTTCAAGGAATTACATTGGAGGCACTTTTGAGAGGGGGTCAAGTAAGAATTTTTTCAAAAGAAAAAAGGAAACCCTTTCTTTTCAAGGATTTTAGAAGGACTCATTTTTTCTAGGGGTAAATTAAGACTTTTTTCTTAAAAAAAAAGAACCCTTCTTTTTCAAGGGTTCTTTATTTCATGCTCGTTTTCCCCGTGTTTTTGAAAATTTTGAAAAGAGGAAAAATTTTGTATTCTTGAAAAAAAGAAATATTTTGTATTTTGGAAAGGTTTTTGGTCATTTGGCAAGATTTCAGAAGATTTTTGAAGGTTTTTGGTCATTTCGCAAGGTTTCGGAAGATTTTTGAAGGTTTCGGAAGGTTTCGGAAGGTTTTTGAAGATTTTGCAAGGTTTTTGAAACGAAAAAATTTTCTAAAAAAAAAGCTTATGTTTTAAAAGCCCCAAAAAAGTTTTTTAAGAAATATTCTTTCTTTGACATTTTTGGTTTTATGGTCCCTTTTTTTACAGAAGAACGGGGGACTTTTTCTTTTTTGAAAGTATTCCAATTTTTTCTCAAAAAAAAAGAGCACCTCTCTCTTTTAAAAGGAAGCAATAAAGAGCCCTTTCTGAGGGGCCATTTTTTAAGAAAGGGGGCCATTTTTTGTAGAAGAAGGGGGCGCAGCTTTTAAAAAGCCCTCTTTTTTTAAAATGAAAAAAACCCCGTTCCGGTTTCTAAAAAAACCTCTCTGCTTTTTTCTAAATGAAAAGGGGCGCAGCCGGAACCCTGTTCCGGTTTTTCAAAAACCCGCTCCTCTCTCTTTTAAAAGGAAGCCAAATTTGGCCCTTACTGAGTTTTTTTTTCTTTCTCATAATAGATTCTCTCAATTTTTTTTTAACTAGCTCTAAAAGCCAAATTTAGCCCTTTTTAAAAGCAAACACTGTTTTTTTAAGGGATTATGAATTTTTTTAAGAAAACTCTCTCTAGTAGCTTTTTTGAGTCTTTTTGGAGGGTTTTTATCTAAAAACCCTGACTTTTTCTAGTTTAAATAAACAAAACTTAAAAAAAAGAATAGCCTTTTTAAAAACCCTTTTTTTGAAAGCAGAGAAAAGGGTTTTTATAAAAACCCTCAGACAAGGGTTAAAATGTGCTTCTAAAGCTCTTTTTTGAAGAAAAAAGTGCTTTTTTAAAAAACTTTGTTTTAAAAAAGCAGAGAGAAGGTTTTCTTTAAAAACCAGAACTCCGTTTTTTAAAAAGGCTGCGCCCGCTTCTTAAAAAATGGAAGGGTTAAATTTTGCTTCCTTTTAAAAGAGAGAGGAGTGCAACCTTTTAAAAAGCCCTATTTTAAAAAGAAAAAACCCTCACGTAGTTCTTTAAAAAGCAGAGGCCCTCCTTTTTCTTTGAAAAGGAGTTCTTTACAAAGCAGGGGCCTGAACCCAAGAAATTTGAAAGTTCAGGCCTTTTAAATATTTCGGGCCCCGTCCAAAAAAAGAAAAGGGCTTTTGCCCGAGCTCTGCTCGGGTGTAACCCGAACCTGAACTCCGTTCAGGCTATGGCCCCGCCAAAAAAGATAAAGGGTGCAACCTTTTAAAAAGCCCTATTTAAAAGGAAAACACCCCGTTCGGGCCTTTTTTTTATTAAAAGAGAGAATCTATCATAAAAGAGAGAATCTATCATAAAAGAAAAAAACCCTCAGGAAGGGCTAAATTTTGCTTCCTTTTAAAAGAGAGAGGAGCTCTTTTTTATAAAAGAGAGAGAATCTATTAAAAAAAGAAAAATTTCTTGAACGGGGCCCGAAATATTTAAAAGGCCTGAACTTTCAAATTTTTTGGGTTCAGATTTTTTACCTTTTAAAAGAGGGCTTTTTAAAAGGTTGCACCCTTTTCTCTTTAAAACAGAGCTTTTTTTGCGTCAAAACCCTCACGTAGCTCTTTAAAAAGGCAGGGGCCCTTTTTAAAAAGCGGATCTTTATAATAAGGGCAGTGGCCTTTTCTAAATTAGGCAAGGTTTGCTTTTTTTTTCAAAAAAGAAAAAAGTGCCTTTTAAAAAAACTTTGTTTAAAAAAAGAAGAGAAAAGGTTTTCTCTAAAAACCCACTTCTTATAAAAAATGGCCCCCCTTCTTAAAAAATGGCCCCTCCAGAAAGGGCTCAAATTTGCTTCTAGAGCACTTTTTTTATAAAAAGGTAGAATCTATCATAAAAGAAAAAAAACCTCAGAAAGGGCTAAATTTGGCTACCTTTTAAAAGAGAGGGGAGCTAGTTTTTTGAAAAAAAGGTTAGAATTTAATCAAATCAAAAAAAAAGATTTTGCTTTTAAAAAGGTCCCCCTTTCTTCTTTTAAAAACGGGGACTTAAAGAAGAGACTTTCTCTTTTAGCTTAAAAAAAAAGAGAAAGGCAAAGAAAAACTTTCTAGATTAATCTCTGAAAGAAACTCTATTCTTTTAGATGGCGACTACGAAAACAGAAAAAGCAAACTCGTTCTTTATTGCCCTAAACACGATGCAACTCACCATACAACTGTTTTGAATTTTAAAAACCTTCTATTTGGTCTACCATGCTGTGCAAAAGAGGCACTTAATAGAACACCACCACCTTCTCATTAAAAAAAGGAAGGGCTTGTTCGCTCTGAAGAAAGCATTGCTAAAAAAAGAAAGTGAAAAAGTGAAGTACAACGAAAAAATAAGAAATTTGTCCGTTGAAAGAAACCACACCATTCTAGAAGGTTCTTTTGAAAGTAGCAAGAGTTTCTTTAAAATTTTTTGCAATACTCATAAAGAAACATATACTGTTTCTTTTTTGAACAATTGCCGTACTCAGAAAGGCTTACCATGTTGTTTTCAGAAAGTTGTTCTTTGGGGAAAAAAGTCAGAAAAACTAAAAATCATTTTCTCTCTTTCTTTTTTGTATTTTGCGTTTTTATAAAAAACTTTAGAACTCTGGAAAAATTCATAGGGGAAAAGAGGGAGGGAAAAACTTAAAATATCTCTCTTTTCCTTTCAAAAAAAAGATTTTGCTTCTAAAAGGCAAATAAAAGCCTTTTAAAAGAAAAAGAGGAAAAACCTTAAAAACAAATATTTATTCTTTTTAAAAAATATTCTTTCTTAAAAAAGTTTTTTTTTTAAGAATGCAGAGAAAAGGTTTTCACTCAAAACCCCCAGAAAGGGCTCTATTTTGCTTCTAGAGCTCTTTTTTTTGAAAAAAGGTCACATAAACCCTTCAAAAAAAGTTTCGGCTCTTAGAACGCAAAATTGAGCTTAAAAAAGGCTATTTTAAAAAAGTTTAATTTCTTTAGAAAAAGCAGAAAGAAGGTTTTCTCTAAAAACCGGAACTCCGTTTTTTAAAAAGGCTGCGCCCCCTTTTTCCACAAAAAATGGCCCCCTCCGTAAGGGACAAAATTTGCTTTTTTTTTAAAAGAGAAAGGAGTGCAACTTTTTAAAAAGCCCTCTTTTTTTAAATGAAAACACCTGAACGGGGTTCAGACCTTTTATATATTTCGGGCCCCGTCCTCTTCTTTTTTTGGAAAAGAAAAGGGTGCAACCCGAACCCCGTCCAAAAAAGAGAAAGGGTGCAACCCGAACCCCGTCCAAAAAAGAGAAAGGGCTTTTGCCCGAGCTCTGCTTTTTAAAGAGGGTGCAACCTTTTAAAAAGCCCTATTTTAAAAGGAAAACACCTGAACGGCGTTCAAGCTATGGCCCCGTTTTTGAAAAAGGGTGCAACCTTTTAAAAAGCCCTCTTTTAAAAGGAAAACACGCCGTTCGGGCCCTTTTTTTGAAAAAAGGTTAAAAACGGGAACGGGGTTTTTTTAAAAAGGCTGCATCCCTTCAAAAAAAGTTTTGTCTCTTAAAAAGCGAAATTTAGATTAAAAAAGGCTATTTTTTTTTTTCTTTTGAAAGGCTCTTTTTTCTTTTCAAAAGCTTTTTTCAAAAGGAAAAAGAGGAACAATGATTTTTTTCTTTTCTTTTTGCATAAATAAGAGAAAGCCTTTTTTCTAAAAGAAACAATATTTTCTAAAGCATCATGTCTCTTTCGGGGGACTTTTAAATTAGAAAGAGTTACTTTCTCTATAGAGTAAAATACACTTTTTTGAAACCCAAAAAAGGATTCCTTTATTTATAAGGACTTTTAATCTAATCACTTTTCCTATAGAGTAAGAAGCCCTTTTTTTTTTTGTTTTCAAAAAAAAGAAGCCTTTATTTATAAAGAATGTTATGTTGATACTCTTTTTCCCGGGGTTTTAAAAAGTTTTGAAAAGAGGAAAAAGAACCCATTGTTTAAAAAGAATGTTTTTTTGATAGCGTTTTTTCCCGTGTTTTTGAAAGTTTTGAAAAGAGAAAATGAAGGACCCTTTGTTTAAAAGGATTGTTCTTTTCATACTCATTTTCCCCGTGTTTTAGAAATTTTTGAAAAGATGAACAACAAAGTCTTTTATTTATAAGGATTTTATATTTTCTTGCCTTAAAAAGGGGGGTTCATAAAAACTTCTTTCTCTTCAAAAAAGGAACCCTTTTATTATCAAGGATTTTTCTTTTAGTAACTTTTTCCTTTTTAAAAGAAGAAATAGGTCAAGTGAATTTTTGTTTTTTTGATAAAAGGAAATCTTTTCTTTTAGATGGTTTTTTGAATTTTTTTAGTCTTTATAACTAAGAAGTTCTTTCTTTCAAAAAAAAGAGCTAAAAAAAGGCTTTGCCTTTCTTTATTTAGGGCAGAGCTCTTTCCTTATGTAAAAACTGAAATAGAGTTCCAGCTTCGCCCTTTTCTTTTTAGGTCAGAGTTCTTCTCTTGCGCCAAAACCCTCACCAAAAAAAGAGAGGGCCCTTTTTCTTTTTGGACGGGGTTCGGGTTACACCCGAGCAGAGCTCGGGCAAAAGCCCTTTTCTTTTTTTTAGGCAGGGGTGCAACCTTTTAAAAAGCCCTCTTTTTGTGAAATGAAAACACCCCATTCGGGCCCTTTTTAAAAAGCGGAGCTTTTTAGTAAGGGCATTGGCCTTTTCTTCTTTAGACAAGGTTCGCTTTTTTAAAAAACTTAAAAAAAGTAGAGAAAAGGTTGTATTTAAAAACCGGAACGCAGTTCCGGCTGTGCCCCCTTTTTAAAAAAAATGGCCCCCTCTGTTTAAAGAAGGGCTAAAATTTGCTTCTAGCGCGCTTTTTTTCGAAAAGGTCATACACTATACAAAAAAGAGTTTGCCTTCTTAAATAGTCAATTTTGGCTTAAAAAAGGCTATCTTAAAAAACCTTTTTTAAAAAAGCAGAGAAAAAGGTTTTTTTTTAAAACCGGAACAGGTTTTTTTCAAAAAGCTGCGCCCCTTTAAAAAAAATGGCCCCCTCTGTTTAAAGAAGGGCTAAATTTGGCTTCCTTTAAAAGAGAGAGGAGACCTTTTTTTTTTGAAAAAATGTTAAATACCTTAAAAAAAAGTTTTGTCTCTTAAAACAAGAAATTTGGCTTAAAAAAGGCTATTTTGAAAAAGTATTATTTCTGTAGAAAAAAGCAGAGAAAACCTTTTCTCTAAAAACCTTTATAAAAGGCCAAAATTTGCTCCTTTTAAAAGAGAAAGAAGTGCAACCCGAACCTGAACGGGGTTCAGGCCAAAAAATTTGAAAGGCCGCCCTTCTTCTTTTTTTGGAAGAAAAAAGTGTAACCCCGCCCTCTTTTAAAAGGAAAACACCTGAACGGGGTTCAGGCCTTTTATATATTTTGGGCCCCGTTTTTGAAAAAGGGTGTAACCCCGCCCTCTTTTAAAAGGAAAACACCTGAACGGGGTTCAGGCCTTTTATATATTTTGGGCCCCGTTTTTGAAAAAGGGTGTAACCCGAACCCCGTTCGGGCACTTTTTTTTTCAAAAAGGTCAAAACCGGAACGGGGTTTTTTCAAAAGGCTGCGCACTTTCAAAAAAAGCTTTGTCTCTTAAAACAAAAAATTTAGCTTAAAAAAAGGCTATTTTTCTTTTTTCTTTTGAAAGGCGCTTTTTTCTTTTCAAAAAAAAGCAACAATGATTTTATTTCTTCTCTTTTTCATGTAAAAAAAGAAAGCCTTGTTTCTTTTAAAAACAATATTTTCTAAAACATATTGTTTTTTCCTTTTAAATGAGAAAGAGTCACTTTTTCTCTATAGAGTAAAATGCATTTTTTTGTTTTCAAAAAAATCTTCTTTTGTTTTCAAGGATTGTTCTTTTAATACTGTTTTTTCCCGGGTTTTAGAAATTTTAGAAAAAAGGAAAGGAAGAACCCTTTGTTTATAAGGATTTTAGATTATCTTACCTTAAACGCGGGTTTATATAAACTTTTTTCTTTTGAAAAAAAGAAAACCTTTTCTTTTCAAAATTTTTCTTTTATTAACTTTTTTAGGGGGTCAATTGAACCTTTTTTTCAAATTTTTTTTTTAGATAAAAAAGCAGAGAGAAGGTTTTCTTTAAAAACCGGAACGGAGTTCCGGCTGCGCCCGCTTCTTAAAAAAAATGGCCCCCTCTGTTTAAAGAAGGGCTAAATTTTTGCTTCCTTTTAAAAGAGAGAGGTGCTCTTTTTTAAAGAAAAAGGTCATAATCTATTCAAAAAAAAATTTTGCTTTTAAAAGGCCTTTTAAAAGCAAAAGTGGGAATACCTTAAAAAGAAATATTTTTTCTTTAAAAAAAATTCTTTCTTAAAAAACTCTTTTTTCTTTAAAAAAAGAAGAGGAAAGGTTTTCTCTAAAAATCCTCAGAAAGGGCTCTATTTTGCTTCGAGAGCTCTTTTTTTTGAAAAAAGGTCTAAACCCCTTCAAAAAAAGTTTAGGCTCTTAGAACTCAAAATTTGGCTTAAAAAAGGCTATTTTAAAAAAGTTTAATTTCTTTAGAAAAAAGCAGAGAAAAGGTTTTCTTTAAAAACCGGAACGGGTTTTTTTTTTCATTTAAAAAAAAAGGGCGGGCTTTTTAAAAGCCCGAACGGGGTTCGGGTTGCACCCTTTCCCCTTTCTTTGTAAAAAAAGGAAAAAAAAGAAGGACGTGGTGTTTTTCTTTTAAATAGGGCGGGGTTGCACCCGAGCAGAGCTCGGGCAAAAGCCCTTTCTCTGTAAAAAAAAGAAGGACGGAGTTCGGGTTGCACTCCCTTCTTCCACAAAAAATCAAAGGGCTCAAATTTGCTGCTAAAGCAATTTTTTCAAAAAGGTCAAAACCGGAACGGGGTTCTGACTGCGCCCCCCTTATAAAAAAATGGCCCCCTCAGAAAGGGCTAAAATTTGCTACTAGAGCTTTTTTTTGAAAAAAGGGCATAATCGCTTCAAAAAAAGTTTTTTCTCTTAAAACAAGAATATTGGCTTAAAAAAGGCTATTTTTCTTTTTTTTTAAAAAGGCTCTTTTTTCGAAAGGAAAAAGAGAAACATTCATATTCTTTCTTTTATTTTATTAGCAACGTTTTTTTATTTTTGTTATTTTTTAGAGAGGTTTAGTAAAACTTTTTTTTTCAAAAAAGAACCCTCCTTTTTATTTAATATTTAAAAAGGGCAGGGGCCCATAATCTTTTTGGGCGGAGCTTTTTAATAAGGGCATTAGCCCTTTCTTTAAGAGTATTTTAGAATTTAGAATTTTTTAAAGGGGTTTAGTAAAACTTTTTGAATCTAAAAAGAGAATCTTTCTTCATTTTGGGCGGAGCTTTTTATAAAGAGCTTCTTCAATTTTTAGGGCCCTTTATCTTTTTGGGTAAAAAGCTTTTTAAAAAGCGAGGGCCCAAAATCTTTAAGAGGCCCGAACCAAAAAAATTAGAGGGTGAAGGCCTCTGCCCTTAATAAAAAGCACCGCTTTTTAAAGAGGGTACAAACCCTTTATTTAAGAAAATTTTCTAAAGAGTAACTTTTGAGACGGATAAAGTAATACTTTTTTCTTTTCAAAAAAAGAGAATCCTTTATTTAAATGGGCCAATGCTCTTAATAAAAAGCTCCGCCCAAAAAGATTATGAGCCCTTGCCCTTTTTCAAAAACCCTCACCAAAAAAAAGAGAGGGCCCTTTTCTTTTTTGGACGGGGTTCGGGTTACACCCGAGCAGAGCTCGGGCAAAAGCCCTTTTCTTTTTTTTAGGCAGGGGTGCAACCTTTTAAAAAGCCCTCTTTTTGAAATGAAAACCCCGCCTTTTTCTTTTTTTGAAAGAGAAAGAGCTTTTGCCCGAGCTCTGCTTGGGTGCAACCCGAACCTGAACGGAGTTCAGGCTAAGGCCCCGCAAAAAAAGAAAAGGGTGCAACCCGAACCCCGCAAAAAAAGAAAAAGGGCCTCTTAATTTTTATGAGCTCTTTTCTTATTAAAAGGAGGCTACAAACCCTTATTCTTTTTTGGGTGGAGCTCGGCCTCATAAATTTTTAAGGCCCTTTCTTTTAAAGAATTTTATAATTTGTAACTTTTGAAAGGGGTTTAGCATTTTTTTTTTTTTTTTCTTCTCAAAAAAGAGATTCCATTCATTCAAGAAAATTTTAAAAAAAGTAACTTTTCCCTTTTTCAAAAAGAAAGGGGGGTTTTTGCCCAAACCTCGTTCGGGTTAGAAGAATTTTTGAAAAGAGGAAAAAATCCTTTATTATCAACGTTTTTATAAGAAGTATCATTTGAGAGTGGTAAGGTAAGACTTTTTTGAAATCAAAAAAGTGAACCCTTTATTAACAAGGATTTTTCTTTTCTTAACTTTTTCCTTTTTAAAAGAAGAACAAGGGCTTTTGCCCGAACTGAGCCTTTTTAAAAAGAAGAACAAGGGCTTTTGCCCGAACTGAGTCTTTTTAAAAAGAAGAACAAGGGCTTTTGCCCGAATTTTGTTCGGGCAAAATAGAAATTTTTTTTGAATCTAAAAAAAGAACCTTTCTTCTGGAAAAAAGAAGGGCGGAGCTTTTTATTAAGGGCAGTGGCCCTTTTTTGTATTTTATGTTTTAAAAAAAACTTTAGAATTTTAAAAAGAGTTCATTGAAGAAAAGAGAGAAAAACTAAAAATCTTTCTCTGTTTTCCTTTTCTTTTTAGAATTCTTTTTGAAAGTAAAAAAAGCTAAATAAAAACCCTTAGAAAGGGCTAAAATTCTTTTCCTTTTAAAAAAGAGAGAGGAGTGATTTTTCTTCAAAAAAGGTCATAACACGTTAAAAACCATTCTTTGTTGCTTTAAAAAGGCTCTTTTTCTTTTTTCTTTTAAACAGCTCTTTTTCTTTTTTTTAACTCTTTTAAAAAAAAAAAAAACAAGCTTAAGCTTCTTTTTTGGCTTTTGCAAAAGCCAAGTTTTTAGCCCCTTTACGAAAAGCGTTTTATAGCCTCTTTATGAAATTCTATTTTTTTTTTAAACAATAGCTCTATAAGCAAAAAAAGGCCATTTGTGAGGGTTTTGGTTTCTTTCAATGTGAGTATTAAAGAATAGAAACGTAAGTTTCTTTTTCTTCTGAAAAGCTTTATTTCTTGACCATTTACAAAGTTTTTCTTTAGGCGTTTGAGCAAAGCTTGGGTAAAAACCATTAAGATTTTTTGTTTTTAAAGAATTTTTATTCTTTTTAAAAAAAGACCCTACCTACGCAAAAGGAAATATTTTAAAAGGTTTTTTCTTCCTTAAAAATCTTCATAATGAAAGATAAAAAATCGGAACTCCGTTTTATAAAAAGGTTCGGGTTGCACCCTTTTCTTTTTTGGCGGGGTGCAACCCAAACCCCGTTGGGGCCCTCTCTTTTTTTTGGTGAGGGTTTTTGAAAAAGAACGCAGCCGGAACTCCGTTCCGGTTTTTACCCTCCTTTTAATAAGAGAAGAGCCCATAAAATTTAAGAGGCCTTTTTAAAGAGCTCCGCTTTTTAAAGAGGGCCTATAAAATTAAGAGGCCTGAACGGAGCTCAGGTTCGGGCAAAAGCCCTCGCCTCGTTTTTTAAAAAAGGCAGAGGCCCTCGCTCCCTTTTTAAAAAGGGCCCAAAATATTTAAGAGACCTGAACCCCTTTCAGGTTCGGGTTGCACTCCCTTTTTCCACAAAAAATGGCTCCCTCTGGAAGAGCTAATATTTTTTTTCTAGAATGAGTTTTTTGAAAAAAGGTCTTAATACCTTAGAAAAAAGTTTTTTTCTCTTACACTTAAAAAAAGCTTAGAGTCTTTAAAAAAAAAGCTGAAAGGGTTGTTTAGATAAAAACCCTCAGAAAGGGCTCAAATTTGCTTCCAGAGCGAGTTTTTTTAGAAAAAGGTCATAATCTTTTCAAAAAAGAGTTTGCCCTCTTAAAAAGCAAAAAAAGGCCTTTTAAAAGAAAAAGTTGCAATGCCTTAAAAAACAAAAATTTTTCTTTTAAAAAATTCTTTCTTAAAAACTTTTTTTATAGAGAAAAAAGCACAGAGGAGGTCTTTGATAAAAACCCTCAGAAAGGGCTCAAATTTGCTTCCAGAGCTCTTTTTTTGAAAAAACAATAGATTCTACCTTTTTCTCAAAAAACTCGCTCTGGAAGCAAAAAAAGACCATTTCTGAGGATTTTGGTTTCTCCCCATGTTATGAATAAAATAAAGATTTTCTCTTTTCTTGTCAAACTCTCTAAAAACCCTCCTTTTTTTTGAAAAGGAGCTCTTTTTCTTTAAAAAGGCCTCATAATTTGAAAGGCCCGCATCTTTCAAAAAATGGCCCCCTCTGTTTAAAGAAGGGCTAATATTCTTTTCTAGAGCTTTTTTTTGAGAAAAAGGTCAGAATCTATTCAAAAAAAAGATTTTGCTTTTAAAGAGCAAAAAAGGGTTTTTTAAAAGAAAAAGATAGAATACCTTAACACGACTCTTTTAATAAAATCTTCTTTCTTAAAAAAGTTTTTTTATTTAGAAAAAAGTCCGAACCTGAACGGGGTTCAGGCCTTTTATATTTTTTGGGCCCCGCCAAAAAAAGAAAAGGGCCTCTCAAATTTTTTGGCCGGAACCTTAAAATTTTTTGGTTCCGGTTTCTACCTTCCTTTTAATAAGAAAAGAGCCCATAAAAATTAAAAAGCGAGCGCTTTTTAAAAAAGCCCAAAAAATAAGGGTTCTTTATTCACCTCCCCGCTCCCCTTTTTTGAATCTTCTTATTTTAATTAGAAAAAAAGAAAAATAAAGGCATTATTAAATAAAAGCTTTTCTGACTTTTTCTGAAATAAAGAAAAAAAGAGAAAAACCGGGGGGAGCCTTTTCTCTCTATTAGAAAACTTAGAAACATTACAACAATGATTTTAAAAAAGAGGAAAATCGGAAAAAGTTTTTCTTTCTTTTTTTTTACTAAAGAAAAATTGAGTGTTTTTCTAAATATTCATTCAGGAACAAAGGGCGTAGCATTTAAACATTTTTCAAAAGAAAGACTAAAAATTCTTTAAAAAAGCTACAAATATTAACTTTTTTGTCTAAAAACACTTTTTATACGATTTTTTTAGAAAAAAGAGAAAGTTTTCAAAAATGTTTTTTTTTAAGAAAGAGCCCTTCTTTTTTGATAAAAGCTTAAAAGCTTAAAAGCTAAAAAAATGTAAACCTTTGGTATTTTTAGATTTAGGCTGTGTTTTTATTTAAAAAGAAAAAAGAAAAAGAGAAAACAAAACATGGGCTTATGCCTTTGAGAAATAAAGAAGATGAAGCACTCTCTAGTTCTTTTTTTTTAATAAATACAATTTTTATATATTAGAAGTTGGAACAAACTCTTTTTTATTCGAAAATGTTTGTTTTTTAAATAAAGACTTTCTTTTATTTAGAAAGGAAATGGATGACTTTTTTTAACACTAGAAAAAAGTTTTAAAAAAAGTTTTTCTAAAAATATTCTTTTAAAAAGCCCCTACAAACTAAAAAACGACTTTCTTTTTTTGGCAGGGTTTTTTTAAAAAAAGGAATTTAAGAGGTCCGAACCACGTTCGAGTTTTTGAAAAAGGGTTGCACCCCATTTTGAAATAAAAAAGTTCTCTTTCTGGTTTGAAGGTGGTTTTTTCTTTTTATACGCGAGCTTGGCCCTTAAAAGAAGGGCCCATTTTGAATTTTAAAAAGGCTAAAAATGTCACCCCATTGTCTTTATTCAAAAAACACGCTCTTTCTCCTTCTTTTTATGTAAAAAAGAGTTTTTGAATTTTCAAAAATGGTCTTTACCCTAGCCCCACAAAAAGAAGGGCTAGGGGTCTTTTTTCTTTCTTTTTTGAATTTTTAACAAGAATAAAAGAGTGCTCAATTCAAAATCATTATGTGTTCTTTTTTCTTTTTCATTAAATAAGAATTCTAAAAATGTGCTATTTTGAAAGGGTATTCTAAAAAAAGACTTTATTAAAAAAAGAATCTCGGTTTGGCCTTTTCTTTTTTAAGAATCCTCTTAAACAAAAAGAGAAAAGGTTTCATTCTTGTTATTTAAGAAAAAAATGAAACCTGAACCTTGAAAAAAGAAAGACGCCTTTTTTAAAAAAGAAAAGGGCTTTTGCCCGAGCTCTGCTCGGGTGTAACCCGAACCTGAACTCCGTTTTTGAAAAAGGCCTTTTAAATATTTCGAGCCCCGCCAAAAAGAAAAGGGCTTTTGCCCGAGCTCTGCTCGGGTGTAACCCCGCCCTCTTTTAAAAGGAAAACACCCTAACGGAGTTCGGGCAGGGGCCCCGTCCTTCTTTTTTTTACAGAAAAAGGGCTTTTGCCCGAGCTCTGCTCGGGTGTAACCCCGCCCTATTTAAAAGGAAAACACCCGAACGGGGTTCGGGCAGGGGCCCTCACCCAAAAAATTTGAAAGTTCGGGCAGGGGCCCCGTCCATCTTTTTTTCCTTTTTTTACTAAGAAAGGGGAAAGGGTGTAACCCGAACCCCGTTCGGGCTTTTTTTCAAAAGAAAAATTCTATCTTAACCCCGGACGGTGCTTTTTTCTATTAAAGTGAAAGATAAAAAAAACGGAACCTTATAATTTTTTGGTTCCGGCTGCGCCCCCTTCTCCCAAAAAAAAGGGTCCCCTCTGGAAAGGCTAAAATTCTCTTCCTTTTAAAAGAGAGAGGAGCTCTTTTTTTTGACAAAAGTCATAATCTATTAAAAAAAAGATTTTTTTTTAAAGAGCAAAAATAGCTCGAACGGGGTGTTTTCCTTTTAAAAAAGGGCTTTTTAAAAGGTTGCACCCTTTTAAAAGAAAAATTTGGAATAGCTTAAAAACAAACATTTTTTCTTAAAAAAAAAAGATTTTTTCTTAAAAAAGTTTTCTTTATATAAAAAAAGCAAAGAAGGCCCCTGCTTTTTAAAGAACCAAAAAAATTATAGGGTGAGGGCCCCTGCCCGAACGAAGTTCGGGTTGTTTAGATAAAAACTCTCAGAAAGAGCCCAAAATTGCTTCTAGAGAGAGTTTTTTTAGAAAAAAAGAGAATCTATCAGTAGATTAAAAAACCGGAAAGGAGTTCCGGCTGCGCCCGCCTCTTAAAAAAAAAATGGCCCCCTCTGTTTAAAGAAGGGCTAATTTTGGTTTCTAGAGTGAGTTTTTTTTTTTAGAAAAGGTTCCCGTTTTCTTCTGTAAAAAAGGAGGACTTTAAAAACGAAAATTGTTTCTTTAATAGCCTTAAAAAAAAGAAGATAGAGGCTTTCACACTAAAAACCTTCAGAAAAAACTAAAATTTTTTTTTAGAGCTCTTTTTTTTGAAAAAAGGGCATAATCTATTCAAAAAAGAGTTTGCCCTCTTTAAAAGCAAAAAAGCCTTTTAAAAGAAAAAGTTGGAATAGGTTAAAAACAAACATTTTTTCTTTTTAAAAGAAAAAGTTGGAATAGGTTAAAAACAAACATTTTTTCTTTTCAAAAGAAGAGTCTTTCTTAAAAAGTTTTTTATTTAGAAAAAAAAGCAGAGAGGGCCCCTGCTTTTTAAAGAACCAAAAAATTATAAGGTGAGGGCCCCTGCTTTTTAAAAAACTCTTCCCTTATTAAAAGGAGGGCCCCTGCTTTTTAAAAAACTCCGTTCGGGTTTTCTCTAAAAACCCTCAGAAAGGACTCAAATTTGCTTCCAGAGCTCTTTTTTTGAGAAAAAGAGAAAATCTATCATAAGAGAAAAAAAAACCCTCTTAAAAGGCTAAATTTTGCATCTAAAGCACTTTTTTATAAAAGAGAGAGAATCTATTAAAAAAAAGGAATTAATTAAGGAGTGCAACCCCACCCTTTTTTAAAAGGAAAAAGCCCTCTTTTTTGAAATAAAAAAACCCTCACGTAGTTCTTTAAAAAGTTTTTTTTTTAAGCAGCGAGGGGCGCAGCCGGAACCCTGTTCCGGTTTGAAGAATTTGACAAAAAGGGGAAAAAAGAATTCTTTCTTTTCAGGGTCTTTACCCAAACCCCGCACTTTCTCTTTTTGGGTAAAAAGCTTTTTAAAAAGCGAGGGCTTTTTAAAAAAATTTTTAAGAGGCCCGAACTCTTCTCTTCTTAAAAGGAGAGTAATAACGCTTTTTAAAATTAAGAGAAAAATGAAAAAAGAAAAAAACTTCTTGTGCTGGCCTTTTTTCTTTTGCTGAGTCAAAACATTTTCTTATTTAGAAAGGCGTTCCTCTCTTTAAAAGAAAAAATTTTCTTTTGGCCTTTTTTCCTTCTTAAAAAAGAAGGGTTCTTTGCCCTTTTCTTTTTGGGGCGTGGCTCGGGTAAAGACCATTTTGAAAAAGTTCCGGCCTTCTTCTTTTTTGACAGAAAGGGGCCTTTTCTCTTTTTTGGGCGAAATCTCATTCCGGTTTTGACACTAAGAAAAACCTTGCCCTTTCTCTGTAAAAAAGGGCTTTTTTAAAAGCGAGGGCTTTTTAAAGAAATATTTAAAAGGCCTTATTTTCAAAACCCTCACGTAGCTTTTTAAAAAGGCAGGGGCCCTCCTTTTTTATTTGAATTTGAAAAGGAGCTCTTTTTCTTTAAAAAGGCCTCTTCAATTTTATGGGCTCCTCTCTTATTAAAAGGAGGGTAATAGCCCTTTTTCAAAAACAGGGCTTTTTAAAAAACAATTCCTTTTTTTATTGAAGAGGCCCGAACCAAAAAATGAGAAGACCTTCTTCTTTTTTTTACAGTTAAAGGGTTTGTACTCGAGCTTGGCCTTCTTCTTTTTTACAGAAAAGGTTCAGGTTACGCTTTTTCTTTCTTCTCTCTTTTAGAACGTCTCTTTTTCAAAAGCAAAGAGTCTTAAAAGGTCTATTTTGTTTTCATAGCTTTTAAGCTTTTTTCAAAAATTTTATATGCTTCTTAGCTTTGCGTTAAAAAAAAATTTTCTAATTTTTTTATTACGTTAGTACAAAAGAAGAAATATTAAATAAGAAAATTTTTTTAAAAGAGAAAAAAAGTATAGAAAGAGCGGAATCTTTTTAGAAAAGAGGAAAGAAAAAGAAAAGGAGAGGAAGGCAAAAAAAAGAAAAAGAAAAAAAGATAACTTTAAAAGCTCTCTCTAAAAGAATAGATTCTAAGAAAAGTTCTTTTTTTAGAAGAAAAAGAATGATTAAATAAGAAAGTCCTTTTTTGAAGAAGAAAAAAAAAGAAAGGGTATAACCTGAATCCTAAAAAAAAGCGAAAAGCTTTTATTCTGTTTTTCCCAAGAATTTTTAAGTTATCATGTAAAAAGAACTTTCTATTTCTCCTCTTCTTATTTTAAAAACCCCCTTTTATTCCGTAAAAAAGATGCTTTTTTCAAAACAAAAAAGACCAAAAGAAGGTCCCCATTTATTCCGTAAAAAGGGGACTCTTTTTAAAATGAAAAAAGACTTTCTTTTTCTTTCTTTTCCTTTTTTTAATTAAAAAAAACATTTGCCTAAAAAAAAAAGCCTTCTCTTTTAATAAGATAAAAAACAGAAAGCTCCGTCCTCCTCTCTTTTCAAAAGGTCCCCTTTTCTTCCGTAAAAAAGGGAGACTTTTTTCTTTAGAAAGGACGAATCAAGGGGTTCAAAAAAAGCTTCGCATTCTAAAAAATTTTTTATTTAAATCCCCTTCGAGGATCTCTTTTTTTTCTAAATTTTTCGAAATAAAGCACTTTTCAAATTTTAGAATGTATTATGACCTTTTTGAAAAAAAAAAACGTCTCTATAAGCAAATTTTTGGCTTTTTTGAAGATTTTTAGATCAGAGCTTTTCTCTTTTTAAAAATAAGAGAAAAGAATTTTTCTCTTTTTCTTTAACAAGGTCTTTTCATAAACTCTTTTTGAATATTCATAGCTTTTTTTTTATTGTTAGCTTTTTTTCTTGTTAGCCTTTCTAAAACACTCTTAAAAAGTCCTTCTTTTCAAAGCTTCTTTTTGAATGAAAAAAGAAAAAAGGAAGGCAGTTGAATAAAAAACCCTCCTTTTTAATTAGAAAGGAGTGCAACCCCGCTCTCTTTTTTTGAAATGAAAAACCTGAACAGAGTTCAGGCCTTTTAAATATTTCGGGCCCCGTTTTTGAAAAAGGGCTTTTGCCCGAGCTCTGCTCGGGTGCAACCTTTTAAAAAGCCCTATTTAAAAAAAAAAAAAAAACACCTGAACAGAGTTCAGGCTATGGCCCCGTTTTTGAAAAAGGGTGCAACCCGAACCCCGTTCGGGCCTTTTTCTTATTTTGGATGGGGCCCAAAAAAGAGAAAAGGCCTGAACCTTAAAATTTTTTGGGTTCAGGTTCGTGTTACACTCTTTTCTTTTTTTTAGGCAGTGGCCCATAATCTTTTTGGGCGGTGCTTTTTATAAAGGGCATTGGCCCTTTTCTTTTTTTGGCGGAGCTCGCGCCTCATCAATTTTTAGGGCCCTTTTCTATTTTGGGCGGAGCGAGGGCTTTTGCCCTTTTTAAAAAACCCTCCCGTAGCTCTTTAAAAAGGCCTCTTAAATTTTTATGGGCTCTTTTCTTATTAAAAGAAGAGGGTAAAAACCCTTATTTTTTTTGGGCTGAGCTCGGGCATAAACCCTTTTCTTTTTTGGCGCAGCTTTTTATAAAGGGCCCCCTTAAAAAAAGGATTTTAATGGGCTCTTTTCTTATTCAAAAAAGAGGGTACAAACCGGAACGGGTTTTTTTTCATTTAAAAAAAAGGGCAGGCTGCGCCCTTTCCCTTTCTTTGTAAAAAAAAGGAAAAAAGAAGGGCTTTTTTAAAAGCGAGGGCCTCTGCTTTTTAAAGAACTTCGTTAAGGTACAAACCCTTCTTTTAAAAAGAAAAAAGTTTTTTATAAAGGGCAAACCACGAGCCCTTTATCTTTTTTGGGGGAGTTCCGGCCTCTTAAATATTTCTTTAAAAAGCCCTGCCATCTTTTTTTACAGATAAAGTCGTTTTCTAGTTTGTTGGGTCTTTACGCAAAAAAAAGCCCTGCCCTTATTCTTATTGGGGAAGAGCTCTTCTTTTACGTAAAAAACGGAACCAAAAAAATTTTAAGGTTCCGGCCAAAAAATCTAAAAGGCCCTTCTTCTTTTTTGCAAAAAAGGCTAGGGGTGCAAACCAAACCCTGTTCGAGCTTTTTGAATTTTAAAAACTTTCTTTGTTTTTGTTTTTAAAAAACTTAAATAGAAATTTATCAGATAAAAAGAAAAATCTCTTTAAATCTCTTTATATAGATTAAAACAGCAAAAAAAGGTGTTTTAAATTTTCTTTCTAAAGTTTTTTAAAAAGCGTTTTTTTGGAATGAAGAAGTTTTTTCTCTTCTCAAAATTTTTTTCATTTATCTTCTTTAAAAAAGAGTTTGTTCTAAACTTAAAAAAGACCACATGAAGAACATTTTTAATAACACATTTTATCTTTTATGTAAAAAATTGTTTTTTAGAAAAAGCCTTTTAAATTTTTAGGGCCTGAGCTTTGCTCAGGTAATAACCCTCTTTTATTTTAAAAAGGCGGAGCTCTTCTCTTGCGTAATAACCCTCTCTTAATTTCAAAAAGTGGAGCTTTTCTCTTGCGTAGAAACCGGAACGGGGGTTTTTCATTTCAAAAAAAAGAGGGCTTTTTAAAAGCTGAACCCTCTTTCTTTTTTTTAAGTAAAAAAGAGCTTTTGAAAAAGAGCTAGGGGCCCTTTCCTTCTTTTGTTAGGATTCGGGGTACACCCTTCTTCTTTTCAATAGAAAAAAGGAAAAAAGGCCCGAAAAAAAAAGCTTTTTTTTCATTTTTCTAATGAAAAAAGAAAATAAGGAAATAAGAAAGATAAAAAATGCTCTTCTTTTATGTAAAAAAGAGCATTTTAGAAAGGCCGAACCCTGAACCCTACCAAAAAAGAAATGGTCTTTACGCAAAATAAGAGTCCCACTCCAAAAAAAAGGCTAAGGGTGCAACCCAAACATTGTTTTTTAAAAAAGGCCCTTTTTTCCCTCTCTTCTTATGTTTATCTTTTTTTTAGGCTGAAAGCGGAGCTTGAGCCTCTGCTTTTAAAAGGAAAAAAGTAAAAACGGGAACAGAGTTCTGGCCAAAAAATCTAAAAGGCCCTTCTCCGTATAAAAAAAAGAAGGTGGGGTTTTTGAAAAAGGGTTGCACCCTCCTTTTTTTATGTAAAAAAAGTTTTGAATTTTTAAAAAGGGCTAAGACCCTTTCCTTTGGGCTTTTTTTGCTGAAAAAAAAAATGTTTTTTCTTTTAGAAACATTTTCTTTTCATTCAAAAGGATTTCTAAAAATGCTTTTTTTTTTAAAGAAAGAATGCTTTGTTCTTTAGAAGGGTTTTTAAACAACACAAGTTCTTTTTTAAAAACTTAAATTGAAACAATCAAAGTCCCCTTCCAGAACATTTTTTAATCGTTTCAAAAAATTTTTTTATTTAATATTTTTTTAAACAAAAAAGAAAACAATATTAGAAAACAAGGAAAAGAGATAAAAACCCTCCTTCTTTTAAGTAAAAAAAGCTTTGTATAATAGGTTTTTACCCTCTTCTTTTAATAAGAAAAGAGCCCATTAAAATTAAGAGGCCTTTTTAAAAAGCTCCGCCCTTCTTTTTAAAGAAAAAGGTTCGGGCCTTTTAAAGAGTTCGGGTCCTCGCTTTTAAAAAAGCCTTTCTTTTTTAAAAAAGAAGGGCTTTTTTAGATTTTTTGGGCCGAAACCCTGTTCCGGTTTCTACCTTTATTTTGAATTCAAAAAGAGTCATTGCCCTTTTTAAAAAGCGGGGCTCGGGTTCGGACAGGGGCCCTTTATAAAAAGCCCCGCCTTTTGAATTTAAGAAAGGGCAGAGGCCCTCCTTCTTTTAAGTAAAAAAGAGCTTTTGAAAAAGGGCTTGGGTTCCTTTTCTTACCTTTTCCTCTCTTTTTTTGCTAAAATCAAAGATTTTTTATATAAAATAGGCTCCTAGCTCTTTGAAAGCTAAAAGAGAGCTTTTAGCTCCCAGGCTTTTTTATCAGAGCGAAGGTCCCTCTTTTCTTCCTTTTATTCTTAAAAAAGTCAAAAAGGGGGGACTTCAAAAAACCATTTTTTTAAGCGTCAGCTTGTTTTTCTTTTTTTGGCCTTTGTATTATAGGCAGAGAGATTCAATTTTTTTGTCAGTGTATTTTATTTAAAAACTTTTTCTTTTTTAGTTTTTAAAGTTTTTTTTTGCTTCAAATAAAAGCTAAAATAGGAAATCTATCAATCAATAAAAAAACTCTTTAAATCGAAAAAACAGCCCTTCATCTTTTTAAAAGAAAGAGATTTGTAAAGTTTTGTTTCTAAAACATCCTTTTTTAAAAAGAAGATTTCTTTGTTTTTTCTCAAAGTAGAAAGCTTCCTTTCTTAAAAAAGTAAGAAGTATTTTTTTTTCAAAGCATTTTTTTAGCCATTGAAAATTTGTAAAAAGCAAAAAGTCTGTTTATCTTTTGAAAAAGAGAATATGCCCATATTTAAAGGCCCCCTTTTTTTCTCTATTGAAGAAGAGAATGTGCCCGTATTTAAAGGTCCCCTTTTTCTCTTTTGAAGAAAAGAATGTGCCCGTATTTGAAGGTCCTCTTTTCTTCCGTAAAAAGGGGATTCTTTAAATCGAAAAAAAACAACCTTTTTTCTTTTAAAAAGAAAGGGATTTTTAAAATTTTTTCCTTTATTAATAATTAAAAAGTTTTTTTTTCAAAAAAAGCAAAGAAAAATAGCCTTTAAAAAAAAAGAAGATATGAGCTTTCACTCTAAAAACCGGAACTTCGTTCCGGCTGCGCCCCCTTCTTCCACAAAAAATGGCCCCCTCTGTTTAAAGAAGGGCTAAAATTCTTTTCGAGTGACCTTTTTTTAAAAAAAGGTCATAATCTATTCGAAAAAAAGATTTTGCTTTTAAACAGCAAAAAAAGGCCTTTTAAAAGAAAAAATGGGAATACCTTCTCTGTTTTACTTTTTTTTTAAATTCTTTTTTAAAGGAGAGAGAAGAGTTAAATAAAAACCCTCAGAAAAAGCTAAAATTTGCTGCTAGAGACCCTTTTTTTAGAAAAAGGTCATAATCTATTCAAAAAAGAAAAAAGAAAGAATCTATTAAAAAATGATTTTTTTTCAAAATATCCTATTTTGTCCTTTTTTAAGAAGAAAAATGAAAAAAATGATTTTTTTTCAAAATATCCTACTTTTTTTCAAAATATCCTCTTTTGTCCTTTTTTAAGAAGAAAAATGAAAAAAAATCATTTTTTTTCAAAATATCCTCTTTTTTTCAAAATATCCTCTTTTTTCCTTTTTTAAGAAAAAAAAAGAAAAAAAATCATTTTTTTTCAAAATATCCTATTTTGTCCTTTTTTAAAAAGAAAAATGAAAAAAAAATCATTTTTTTCAAAATATCCTACTTTTTTTCAAAATATCCTCTTTTTTTTCTTAAAAAAGAAAAAAAAAATCATTTTTTTCAAAATATCCTCTTTTTTTTTTCTAAAAAAAGAAAAAAAATCATTTTTTTTCAAAATATCCTCTTTTTTTTCTAAAAAAAGAAAAAAAATCATTTTTTTTCAAAATATCCTACTTTTTTTCAAAATATCCTATTTTGTCCTTTTTTAAGAAGAAAATTGAAAAAAATGATTTTTTTCAAAATATCCTACTTTTTCTCAAAATATCCTCTTTTTTTTCTTAAAAAAGAAAAAAAAATCATTTTTTTCAAAATATCCTCTTTTTTCCTTTTTTAAAAATAAAAAGGACTTTTCAAAAAAAGATTCTTTTTTAAAAAATTTTTTTTATTTAGAAAAAAGCGTAGAGGGGCTTTTTAAAAACCTCGCCCTCTTTTTTAAATGAAAAAAACCCTGTTCCGGTTTTTATCTAAAAATCTTCAGAAAGGGCAAATATTTGCTTATAGAGTGAGTTTTATTTCAAAAAATGTCTCTTTTTTCTTCTTTTCAAAATGGTGACTTCAAAAAAGAGATTTTTCTTTAAAAAAAAAGAAAAAAGCCTTTTTAAAAGAAAAAGAAGATATAAGCTTTCACTCTAAAAACCGGAACAGTTTTCTGGCTACGCCCCCTTCTTAAAAAAATGGCCCCCTCTGTTTAAAGAAGGGCTAAAATTCTTTTCCTTTTAAAAGAGAGAGGAGTGCAACCCGAACCACGTTTTTGAAAAAGGGCTCTTTTTTTTTAGAAAAGGTTTTAATACCTTAGAAAAAGTCAAAGTCCCCGAACGGGTTTCGGGTTGCACCCCTTTACTCCCTCTTTAAATTAAAAAAGGAAAAAAGGGACCTTAAAAACGAAAATTTTTCTTTTCTTTTTCTTTTAAAAGGTCCCCTTTTATCCCTCTTTTTAAAAAAGTAAAAAGGGGACTTAAATAACTTTTTTTATTTAGAAAAAAAGATTTTGTTTTTATTCTGAAACTTTCTCAAAACCCTCTGAAAAGGCTCAAATTTGCTTCCAGAGCGAGTTTTTTGAGAAAAAGGTCAATAATCCTTTCAATAAAGTTTGCCCTCTTAAAAAGCAAAAAAAGGCCTTTTAAAAGCAAAAGTGGGAATACCATAAAAACACTCATTTTTCTTTTCAAAATAGTCTTTCTTAAAAACTTTTTTTCTTTAAAAAAGCAGAGAGGAGTCTTTAGATAAAAATCCTCAGAAAGGGCTCAAAATTGCTTCCAGAGAGAGTTTTTTTAGAAAAAGAGAGAATCTATCATAAAAGAAAAAAAACCCTCTTAAAAAGCGAAATTTTGCATCTAAAGCTCTTTTTTGAGAAAAGGTCAGAATACCTTAAAAACGCACATTTTTTCTTTTAAAAAAAAATTCTTTCTTAAAAAAGTTTTTTACTTTGAAAAAAGCGGAGAGGGACCCTGCCCGAACCAAAAAAATTAAAAGGTTCCGGTTTTTTCTTCACCTTTCCCCCCATTTTCTCTATTTTCCTTTTTTTAAGAAGAAAAAAGGAAAATAAAATGAGAGGAAGGCAAACAAAACAAAATTGACCTCCCTCCCCTATATTCCTTCTTTTCTTTGTTCTCTTTATTGATAAAGACTTTTTCTTTCTTTTTTCTTTTCTTATTATCTAATTGAATAAAAGTCTCCCTTTTTTACCGAAAAAGGGAAAAGGGAAAAAGGAAAAGGGAAAAGAAGACCTTCCTGTCTGCTTTTTTCTTTTTTTTGAATATCTAATTGTGCAATAGTATTAAAAAAGAAAACGTTTGATAATCGTAAGAAAGAAAACTTCGGTTAAGACTTGTTTACTAATTAAATGTTGAGATAAAAAGTCTAAACATTCTCTATAATCAGAAAGCCTATTAGAAAGCTTATTAAAAGAAAGAACCATCCATTGCTGATAAATTTCATAAGATAAGGCTTTATCATAAGTAAACCAATAGCCCCAAAAACTCTTAGTTAAAATCCAACGACGATGTCTGGGATTGTAATGTTTTTCGGCATAAGGAAAAGAATACAAAAACTGAAATTCATCAGAATACTCTTTTCCTTTTTTCAGATGCCAATTCCACCATTTATTTGAAAATTTATTAAGCTGTTGTTTGAATCGAATTTTCTTTTTGTAATAATAGTTCATTGAGGTTGGACGTGAACTAATTTCATTTAGAGAACCTAGTTCATTGAAAAGCATATGAAAATGAGCTTGTCTGTTTTTATTCGCTAATTTAATGTTCTTTTTTAAAGGTCGATTTTCCAAATTTAAGAAATATTTTTGTTGTTGTTGGTTTTGAAGAGTTTCTTCTAATGAAATATCTAGTTTTTTTGAGAAGAATGGCTTATTTAAAGAAAAGTATTCAAAAAGCATTGATGAGTCTAAATTCTCAGAAAATGGACGTTTTCTTTGATTTGACACATCTTCGAAACGGAAAAGACGTGGTAAAAAAGAATTTTTACTGTAAAAATTGTTTGTTAATATTAAAGATAATATTGAAGAGCTTTTTTGTCGATTGCCAAAAACTAAAGAAGAATTCAAAATTTTTTCTTTTTCATAAAAATTTTTTCCTCTCAACAAAAGCAATGATGGCGATGGTTTCGTTCTTTTTGGTAAGCTAAGAAGAAACAATTCCCCTATTTTAGGAGCTAAAACTTTAGTCATATTGCTTAAAGTACAAAGTGATTTTGGTTTCCTTATAAAGTTTTCTCTTTGTCTTGTTTCTGCACTCGATTGTGCAAAAGGCCACAAATTAAAGCCATCAAGCATTTCAAAATCGTATCTAAAATTCGATTCTAAAGAACAAGTTTTGACTTTGTTCTTTTCTGCTTTTTTTGAAAATGTTTTTGAATAGGTGTTTAAGAATTTTTTAGACTGATTCTGCTTTTTTTCGAAAAGAGAAGATAAAATGAATTTTCCTGCCTGTCCATAAGCACAAGCTGTTACTACTGAAAGATTTCTGAAATTCAAATTTTCTCTCTTAGAACTTAAAGAAGAAACTTTCAAACTCGAAAGAGAACTTTCATTTTTTCGATTAAAAAGAAAAGTTTTTTCTGTTGTAGAATTTTGAAAAGAAACTTCTAAGCTCCTCGTTTCTTTTCCTCCTTCTTTCGATTCTAAAGGGGAATTTCTAAAGTTTTCAGATTCATTTTTCTTTAAACGAGAACTTAAATTTAGAAAAATTTGATTGCTCATATTTAAAAGCATAAAAAGACCCCTTTTTTGACCAGCAAGATCTTGTTTGTAGCCTTTCTCTAAATTCCCTTTTAAAGGTGAAGAGTGAAAATTTAAAACATTTTCCAAATAAGTTTTTTCATACACTTTTTTTGCTGCTGAATGAACATAATCCCATTCCCAGTCTTGTCCTTTAGCTACAATACTTTTCATTTCTTGGCCACCGTTTAAAGAACCATTTTGCATAAAATTTTCATTTGAGAAAAGCGAAAACATTAAGGCTGCATTCACTTTATTAAAAGTTTGTTTAAACCCAGTTAAATTTTTTACAGAAGTGTTTAATACGTCAATTCTTCCAGCTAACTCTAAAGGTGCTAAAAAAACAGTTTCTTCCAATCGACCAGGTTGTCTTAATGCAGGATTGATCAGAGAAAGCTTATTGGTTGTTGCAATAACTAAAAAACCTTTATAACTTTCGTATTTTAAACTTTCAAATAAACGAATTAAATCTTTGACTAAACGTAATTGAGTAGGCATTGTGGAAAGAGCTAATAAAGTAAGCTTTAAAACTTTGAATTTTACTGAATAACTTAAAGGGTGGCGACTTCTTATAGCATCAATAGGCGTGTGAATCCAAGGATCTTCTTTAATAGCTTGATGAGGTGTATTTCTTTTTTGTTTAAACATTTTCCAAATAAGAGCGGCATTGGTTGTAAAAGCAGGTGTGAGCTTTTTCGGAAAATTGATTAAGGTCGAAACTTTGAATTCCTTTTTTTGTACGTTTTGCTCTAAAGAATTCGAACTATTGAATTTTTTACCAATAAGATTTTTTGGAATAGGACTTTCTGGTAAAACGGATCTTTTGCGAACAGGTGTTTGACCAGCTAGAGCTAAGTTTTGCTCTATAAAAGAATGAATTAATGATTTTTTCGAATGTTTTTTTTGGTAAATAAGTTTCGAAAAAGAAAGACGCATAGCTAAATCCTGGTCGTCGTACTCCTCATTGGTTTTTGCCCCTTTTCTTTTTGAAGCAATCATGTGAATATCTTCTAAATAAACAATCGATGGCACATTAGCTTGTGCAATTCTAAAGAGTTTTTCCAGGCGTTTGACTGAGTTATTAATTCCACGTCTTCCAACACGTCCCAATCTTTTTGCATCTTCTACAAACAATTTCAATCCCGTTTCACCAGCCATTGCTTTAACTAAGAAATGAAGAGAATTCGTTCGCCCTCTATTTCCCACTAATAAAAGATTTTTCGCTTCTTGTTTTAAAAACATTCCAGTATAAATTTTCAGAATGATTGGTCCAAATTGATTTTGAACATCATAGTCGTAGCTTAGTCCGTTTACATCTTCGAGTTTTTTATTAAAGTTAGTAAAAAAGCGATAAAAACGATTTTTTGGGTCATACGTTTCAGAATTTAAAAAACGATTAAACACACTCGTTTCAGCATTAATTTGATAAAGAGATGAAAAATTTGTATTTATTGTGCTTGCTGTTTTTTTCTTTAAAAGAAGTCCTTTTTTTCCTAAATTCGGAGCTATTTGACTGAAGAAATTTTCATCAAGCCCAGAAAACTCTATTTCTTCATTTTTTTTCAATAAGAGAGAAGAGCTTTCAGTTTTTTCTAAATTCAAGAGTGAATACTTTCTAGTTAATTTTTCAAAATGGCGAAGAGAATTTCGATTCATTAAAGGGATTTTAGAGGTTGACGACCTTACTTCTCTGCTCGCCGACAATAAATAAAGCACTCGTGTAGCTAAAAAGCGAGTCCCAACAAAAGAAAAAAGACCTGAAGAGCTATCAAGTTTTGAAACTGGCGGCATAAGTTCACTGTTTTCTATTAAAGAATCATTATTTAAAAAATTTTCCCTTTTTCTTCCTTTTTGAAGAAGAGGAAGATTTTTAACATTGAAAAAGTTGTTTTGAGGAAAAAAGCTTTTGAAAATACCTTTTTTTCTTGTTTTTTTCTCTTTTTGAAAAAAGAGAGAGATTAAAAGTGGTTTTTGACGACTGGTATCAAATGTAATAGCAAATTCTTTAATTAGAAAAGGTAAAAAAATTGTTCCTAAAGGGCCAAAAACGCTGCTTGGTCTATCAAAGAAAAAAAGAGATTGACGAAATTTGCTTGAAAACTTCAAAATACGGCTTATCAAACAAGCTTTTCCAAAAAAAGAAAAAACTGGTTTCCATATTCGAACATTTCTAAAACGTTTTTGAGTCGAACGGGACTTTTTAGTTTCTTCTTGTTTTTGAAAAAACTCTAGATTTGAACGAAAACCTCCACCGAAATGAAATTGGTTTTGACTTTCTTTTTGTAAAGAAAGTTTTTTAGATTGTGCAGAGAAAGAATTCTCTTTTATTTCATTTCTTTTAGATTCAGAAAGAGCTTTATATTTTTTTTGTGTTTTATCGATTCGACCAGCAAGAATTTCACCTGCTTTACGGAGTCTATTTTTCAGCTTTCGAAATCTTTCATCAGCTTGGTATTCAGCCATGTTGAGTTCGTCATTTTGGCTGTTTTGTGCTCGAATTAGGAAAGGTTGTTTTTTAAGAAAAGACCAATGCATTTCTCTATAAGGTTCTAATTCAGTTAAAAGAAGTGATTCACCTAAACCAATTAAAAAAAAGAAATCTTTGTTTAAAATTTTTACATTAAATTTTGAAGTTTTCTTCTTTTTTTCTTTTGTGAAAACTTTAGTATTCTCTTTCTTTTCAAAAACAGGTAACTTTAAAAAATCAGAAAGACTTTGAATATTTACCACGAAATAAGGAACTGGTTTTGTTTCTTTTGATTCTTGTTTTTGAATCTTACTTAAAAGGAAGATAGTCTCTTTCTTTCTTTTCGTATCATTTTTCTTTTGTAAAAAATTGAATAAGAAATTACCCTCCTTCCCAAAGAAAAAAGGTTCTGCTTCCTTTTGATGAAAAAAAGATGATTGAAAATGGGTTGAAAAGAAAGGTGTTTTTGAGAAAGAGATTTTTTCTCTTTTTCTTTTGTTAAGAATAAAAGGCTCTCTTTTTGCTAAAAGAAAGAGAGTTAAAGAAACAGAAGATTCTTTTAATAAACTCAGTAAAAGCGGTGTTTTTTGTTTTATTCGAATTTCTAAAAATTCTGAAAAATTAAAGACCAATGAACCTAAAGTGTTCTGGTATATGTACTTGTTTATTCTTCTGAATGTTCTTTTGAAACTAAGAAAATGTTTGAAGAGTAAAGTAGTTATTGAAAAAGTACATTTAAGAAAAAAATGGAAAGATGCTTTATAAATTTTTATTAATGAAAAAAGAGAAAAAATATGAAATAACGTAGCACACACCCAAAAACTAGCTCCTGCTAAAAGGCTCATTTTTGAATTCGAAGATAAATTCTTTTTTGCCACTTTTTCTAAGAAAAAAGCGTTTTTCTCTTTTTTCAAATGAAAACTTGATTGTTGTTGTGTTTTAGGGTGTAAAAAACGATTTGAAAAATTTTTTTCTGAACTCTTTCCTGGGATTTTTGAAAGAAAATTTCTAAGTGTTAAAATGAAAGGAATATTTCGTTTTTTTGGTGTTGAAGTAGAATTTCGACTCGTTAAAATTCCTGCTTTTCTTCGAAATCTTACCTCTTTTTTAAGATTTTTTCTTTGGAGTGAAAGGAGTGGTTTACTTTTCAAATCGAAAGAAGAAATTTGTAAAAAATGTTTTGATGCAGAAGGTCTTGTCAAACTCTCTTTTTCTTTCTTTGTTAAAAATGAGTTCACTTTTGTTTTTTTAACTATCTGAAGAATTTTTAAGAATTTTTGTTGTCTTTTCATAAGATTTAGCTTTTTGTGACGATTTAATAAATGCTTTTCAAGAATTGTTTTAGATGAAAGAATCTGACTATTATTAAAACTAAAAAGTGATTTTTCTAAGAAAGAAGGAGAGTTTAAAAGTTTTCCATTTGTTAAAATGCGTGCTTTTTTCTTTCTCATAAAAACTCTTTCATTTTTACTCTCTAAAAAACTTTCAGCTTTTTCTTCTTTTTTTAGATGAAGAGAAGAAAAGTTCATCCCATTTAGCATGTGGTTCTCTGAATTTTCCATAGCTAACAAAATATTCTTGTTATTAAAAGACTTTTTACTTCTTAGAAAAGGTCTCTCTTTGTTTGTTGTTAGACCTATAAAATTGTTTAATAATTCTTTAACCCAAAGTTCATTTTTTTTGTTTTTATTTGAATCTAAAAGAAAGTTTTGTTTTTCATTCATTTTGTTTTCTTCTAAAAAGATCTTTTCTTCTTCTTTTTTCATTTTTTCTGAATTTCTTTCTAAAATTTGACTATAAGCTAAAGGCTGATTTGTTTTTAAATGTTCTAAACTTTCAAGAGACCAACTTGGACTAAGAAAAGCTTTTTCAGTTTTTGTGTTTAGCTCATACCAAAACGAACCCTTTTGAAAAGGTGAAATATTTCCTCTTTTTTTAGCATTAGAATGACCATCATTTTGAACCAAAGAAAACTGAGAAAAAGAAAAATCTTTAAACCCTTTCGAAAGAATTCCACTTAAATAATCAAAAGAAACGTAATTTAAAATTAAAGTATAGTCACGACTAATCCCAAACCTTTCACGCCAATTCGTTAAAGTATTTGACACATGTGTAAACTGGACTAACAATGGCGTTAAAAATGTTTTTTGAAAACTTCGATTCCAATCACTTCTTGAATCTAAAGGGGATGTTTCAGCAAAAGGATACCAAACAGTTTTTCTAAAATTCTTTTTTCTTTCCCATTTCAAAATTAAACTCTCTCTGCATTTAGTTTCATTACGTAAATCTCTTTCAAATGTTTGTGCTGATTCTTTTTTCTTTTCATTCTGAAAAGAGTTTAAAATTTCAATATTTCCTGTTAAAAAAGAACTCTCTTTTTTAGAAAAGTAAAAAGAAGAAGATTCTTCTTTTAACAATCCAGAGGAAAGAAAGAAACGTGGCTTTTTCAAACCACTCTTTATGTTCATAAAGGAAATAGGTGATGAAATATAGAGAGAAGAGTTTGAAGAATTTAAAAAGTCACTGCTTTTATCTTTAGAAAAAAAAGGTAAAAGCAGATTTTGTTTTATTCTTTCTGTGAAATCATCTTTGAATGAAAAAAGAAAAGAGTAAATATTCTGAATACTGTTTAAAACAAAATTGTTAACCTCTTTTATTTGTTTTTGCCACAAACTCAAAATTGTGAAAAAATCCTTGTTTGATTCTAAACCATGTGTGCCATTTTGTCTGAATCCATTAGAAATAGAAAAATTTAAGGATGATTGAATTTCATTTCTTTTAGAAGAAAAGTCTTCAATCGAAAAATTTAAGTAACTTTCATTACCAGGAAGGACAGCTGTGGTGTTTTCTTTGAAAGAAGAGAGAAATTCTAGATTTAAACGAGAGCTTTTTTGAGTTTTGGCTTTTTTAATGAAAGGATGTAATGGAATGGGCTTATAATCAACTAAGACGCTTGATTTGAAAAAGAAAGTGTCTTCACCTTTTTGAATCAAAGAAAGAGGGAAGAGCCTTTCTTTTAAGAAAAAAGAAACGTCTTTTTTTCTTTCTAGAGAAGAAAGAAAATTAGAAGTCCTATTTGTATTTGAAGAAAAAAGTGGTAAAAAAGAATTTTTAAAGCTTTGGTTTTTTTGAATTGGAAGAAGCTTTTCCTTTTTATTAATGAATTCTTTTTTGTGTAAAAGAAGTAAAAGAGGGGAAGAGTTTTTTTTGTTTGACAAAAAACGTTCTTCTCTAGAGAAAGAAAAATTACTTAAAAAAAATTGGTTAGCAAATCTCAAAAATTTGTTTTTTTCGGTTTTTTGTGTTTCTTTTTTTCGATTTGAAAGCTTCGTTTTTTGAATAAGAGTAGATGCTAACACTGGTCGAAAATTTTGAGTATGAACTAGTTTTGACATTTTTTTATTAAGGAAAAATGAAGCTTTTTGGTACAATAAAGGAAAATCAGAGATTCTTTTTTTCTTTAAAAAAGAACCCTTTTTTTCGAGTGTTTGTTCTTTCATCAATTGAGCTAAATTACTCTTTTCTTTCTTTGAAAAGCTAATTTTCGCTTTTCGAGCCATTTTTCTAAAATAAAGTGTTTCACGAAGCCAATCACACAACTTTTCAAACCTAACAACTTGACGATAACGTCTTCTTTTAGATAAAATTGATAAAATTTTTTTTCTTTCAGTACTTGAATTTAAGATTGATTCATTTTTTTTGAAATCCGAAGAAGAACTTAAACTGTTTTGATTTTTTGTATTTTGACTCGCCTGTTTTGATTGATAGTATTTTGTTGCTTCTAAAGCTTTAAAACCTTGCATTTTAGGTTTTGTTCGTAGTTGCCATAAAAGTTCAACGGTAGGTTTTTGAAGAAATTTATTTGATACAAAATTCATTTTATTTATTTTTTTGTAAAAGAATCCTTTTTTTCTTTTAGAATCCCATTTTTGAAAAACAAGATTTTCATCTAAATTTAAATGAAATTTTGTGTTTTTTAGAAATTTAGAGAGACTATATTTCATTGGTTTTGTTCGAAACGTATCAAAATTGCTAAAAGAATCTAAAAGTTTTGTTGAACCATAAGAATTCTGAAAGGAGTTTAAAAACAAAGACCAATTGTTTATGTACGCTAATTTAATGGGAGTGTTTCCTCCTGTTTTTTGTTTTTGAAAAAATGAAGAGTTTAATTGTTTGCTCATTAAAGAAGAAGAAAGAGCGGTGCGTTCACCTTTTTCTAAATGTTTTCGGCCAACTAGAAGTTTAGAAAAAGAATTTTGTCCATTTCTTGGTAAGTAAAGTAAAGAACCACCTAAGAAACGGTTCACATCTTTGTGAGGATTATTTAAAGCTAATTTTCTTTCTGTTCTTTTTCTGATTTCGTACCAAAAAAGACTTTGGTTTTCTTGTGCAGAACCTCGTAAAAGTCGTTTACTAGTCTCATTCTTAAAAGGCGAAGAACTTTCTATATAACGAGCATAAATTTCTAAGGCACTCGGTGGAATTCGAATTTCTATTTTTAAAAATGACTCTTTTTGGTTTTGAGAAGGAGGGGTTTCCATATTGTTCAAAAAAAGATTAGACTCACCAGTTTGAATGAATGAAGAAGAAAGGCTTTTTTTCAATTTTACTAAATCAGAAAGACTATATTCAGGTAACTGGTAACCCGAAAGAAGGATTGGACTTTTTTTAGCTAATTTTTGTTTATTTAATAAAAAAAAGACCTCCTTTTGAATTTTAAGAGGTTCTCTTTTCTCCCTCTTAAAGAAAGACTTGTTTGAAAAGGAATCAGCTTCTCTTTTTGTTTTGAAATTTTGTTTTTCTTTTTGTTTTAAAATTGTGTGTCCTGATTCTAAATAAAGAATGTGGTGTAATTTTTCATAGAGAAATTTTGCTTTTCTATAAGAATTCAGTGGACTTTGTTTTTTAAAATTCAGAGTTTTTTCTCTAGACCAATCTTTTTCGAGAAATTCTTTTCCAATCCAATTCGAAAGATTCGAATTTTTCTTTAACCATTCATTCCACAGCATCGAATTTTTTGTAGAATTTCTTCTTTTTTTAGAAAAAGAGCCCCAAAAATTAGAAGAGGCCTGAGCTCCGCTCAAATTGTTGTTTTTCAAAACTTCTTTTTCTTTATTTAGAAATTTTTCTTTTCCAGCCTTTTTAGAGTAAGAAAAAGGAAGATTTAAAGATTCAGCAGAAAAAAACGCTTCTCTTTCAGAATTTTCAAGGCTAATAGGTGTATTTTTTCTAAAAGCTTTTGAACCAGGATAGTAAATTGCTGTCAACTTTAGAGTTTTATTACAAGATTTTTCTTGTTGGAGTAAGCCTTTTGGTGAAAAGAAATCATTCGTTTGAAAATTAGTCATTCCTTCTTTCATTTTTGGTCCAGAAGAAAAAAAACTGCTCTTTTCATTTTTTACGAAAGGTAAAGAAGAAAACAAAGGGCTAAAGAATTTTTTCTTTTTTTCAAAAGAAAAGAAAAAAGCATTTTCTTTGTTTTTATTCTTATTTCTTTTTTTATCTAGTAAATTTTGAAATCTTTTCTCAAGATTAGGACTTTTTTCTTTTTTTAATGAAAAAAAAGAAGTAGGGAGCATTTTTTGTGCGAATTCATCCATAAATAACCAGCCTTTTTCTTTATGAATTTCAGTATTTAAAAAAGAAAACAACGGTTCGCTTTTGAAATTATGCCAATACCAAGAAAAAAAAGTGCGCTCTTTAAGAAAAACATTCCACCAATCTTCTTCCTTTCTTATTAAAGAACTTTTTTCAAAATCAAAAAGAGGTGTTGTGTTTAAAACATTCTCTTTGTCTAGGTTTTGAAATTTTAAAAGCTTTTGTAGAGAAGCTTCTAGAAAGTGTGTTTCAAAAAAGTGTGCTTTTTCAGTTTTTTCGGTCTTTTTATCACTAATTGTGCAATAGTATTCTTCAAAATGAAAAAGACGATTTGCCCATTTAGATTCTAAAGTTTGACGAATCGTATCATGATAATAATTAACGTTTTTAATGTTTTTTAATGATTTATCGAACAAACTTTTTTTGTAGTCTAAATAGTAGAGTGTTTCCCATGAGAAAGCATTTTCGATTAAAAGAGTGGCTCTGGCCTTTGTAATGTTGCTAGGGCCAAAAAAAGAAGGGTGGAGTTTTTCTTTCACTTCTTCAAAAATGCTCTGACTTTTTTGCACATTTAAAGTTGAATCAGTATGGAAAAATGGTTGATTTGAGCTTATTAAAGTTAATCCTAAAAGACCAAAAAAGGGTAACATCCAATACCAAGAAATGTTTTTTTCTGTCAGCCATTCAGGTAAATTCTTTCTAGAATTTTCTAAATTCAAAAAAGAATTAGAACTCGCATTAAACCAACGTAAACGTAAAAGTAAAAACGAAGATGGAAGTCTTGACCACCACGTTTTTCGATGGGAAAAAATCATCAGTCCAGAGAAAGAAAGAAGCGACTGTTTTCTTTTAAAAAGAGTCGCATTTAATGCTTTTTTTGTTTTGAAGTGTCCCCCTGCAAAAGAGGAAAAGCCGAACGGTTTTTGTTTCGTTTCAACTTCTTTGAATTGAACAAGAAAGTCAGAACCCTTTTTTTCTTTTTTTTTCTTTAAATTCAGAGAATCGAAAGAAGTGTTTTCTGGGTTTTGAAGAAATGTTTTTTTCTCATTTCTCTTTTTAGAACTAAAAGAGGTGTCATTTGCATAAAATGACTCTTTAAAATGCCAATCAGGAGAAATGCTTAGTTGCCTAGATGTATTTTTTCTAAATTTAAAAGAAGAAGATTTTTGAAAAAAAAGAAAACATTGGCTATTAGAAGCCTTAGATAATGAAGAGGCAAGCTCTTCTTTAGATAAAAAAAAGGTTTTTCTTCGAATGAACTGAAAGATGCTTTTTCCAGACGTGTGGATGAAAAAATTAGATTTGAGTTTTTCTGTGCTATCAAAAAAAGAGTTTCTTTCTTTTTTCATAAAAAGAAGAGCTTTTGGTGGCAAGGCTGCACATTGTTTTGTGTTTTCTTTAAAGTTTTCTCTTTTTTGTAACAAAGAGGTGGAGTTAGATAAGTTTTTTTTGAAAAAAACTTGATGAGTACCTGTACGATTTAAATGATTTTGAACACGAGGACTAAAATTTAAAGCTTTTTGCTTTAATTTTTTGTCTAATAAGATTCTTTGAAAATTAGACATTTTTTTTCTTTTTTTTTAATGTATTGGGCAAAATTTTTCCTTCTTAATTTAGTTAGTTGCGCAGTGCATAGTTTTTCAAAAAAACAACTTTTTTTGAAAACTAGAGCCTTTTTCTTTTTTCTTTAAAAATTACTGACCTTTTTTTCTAGTTTTTTTGGGGAAGGGTTGCACCCTCCATCTTTTAAGTAAAAAAGAGCTTTTGAAAAAGGGCGAACTCTGTAACCCAACCCCGAACCAAAAAAAATTATAAGGCCTTCTTCTTTTTTACAAAGAAAGGGCCTCTTAGATTGTTTGGGCCTTTTTGTTTTTTGGCCCAGAAAAAAAAAGCATCCAGCCTCTTCCTTTTTATGGGCTCTTTTCTCTGTAAAAAAAAGAAAAAGGCGAAGCGAGGGCTTTTTAAAGAAATATTTAAGAGGCCCGAACATTTTTTTTGGCTTTTTAAAAAGCTCTCGCTTTTTAAAAAAATATTTAAGAGGCCCGAACGGGGTGTTTTCCTTTTAAAAGAAAGCGGGGTTGCACCCTCTTTAAAAAGCAGAGCTCGGGCAAAAGCCCGAACGGGGTTCGGGTTGCACCCTTTCTCTTTTTTGGACGGGGCTTTAGCCTGAACTCCGTTCAGGTTCGGGTTGCACCCGAGCAGAGCTCGGGCAAAAGCCCTTTTTCAAAAACGGGGCCCAAAAAAAAGAAAAGGCCTTTTTCAAAACCCCGTTCAGGTTTTTTCATTTCAAAAAAAGGGGCTTTTTCCTTTTAAAAGAGGGCTTTTTAAAAGGTTGCACCCTTTTTCAAAACCCTCACCAAAAAAAAAGAGAGGGCTCTTTTTCTTTTTTGGACGGAGTTCGGGTTACACCCTTTTCCTTTTTTTTTAGGCAGGGGCCCCCTTTTTAAAAGCGGAGCTCTTTTTCTTTAAAAAGGCTTCTTAATTTTTAAAGGCTCTTCTCTTATTAAAAGGAGGGCCTATAAAATTAAAAGGCCTGAGCGGAGCTCAGGTTCGGGTTAAACTCTTCTTTTCTTAAGAAACAAGGCCATTCTAAATCTTATGTGCTTTGAATGTATAAACGAATTTTAGAGCAAAGTTTTTCCTTTTCTAGATTCTTTTTTTGAAAAAAATTGTTTCTAGAGTAAAGAGGCTTTGGCTAAAGTCAATTTTTGGAGTGGTTTTTTCTTTTCAAAATTCAAAATTAGTTCTTTAAAATTTCAAAATTTTTCTTTTTTTGAATATTCTAAATTTTACAAAATTGGAAACAACTATCATAAAAAATTGTTTCTAAAAGCTCTTTTACAAAAAGCTATAAAAAACCTACTGTGAGATTTTCTTTTAATACCAGGTGATCTACTTTTTATAAAAAGGCCCAACAAACTTCAAAACGACTTTCTCTCTCAAAAAAGAAGAAGGCGGGGCTTTTTAAAAAGAGTTGCATCCTTTCTTTGTTGGCAGGGCGTAGCCTTTTTCAAAAACCCCGTTCGGGTTTCTACCCAAAAGAAAAGCCCCTCCCAAAAAAAGGGTGCAGCCCGAACTTCACCAAAAAAGAGAAAGGGCCCCAAGCACTTTATAAAAAGCTCTTTTTTACATAAAAGAAAGACGCCCCCTGCCCGAACCTTTTTCTTTAAAAAAGAAGGGCGGAGCTCTTTAAAAAGAAAAAGGCCCCTTCAAAAAAAACGATTTTTATGGGCTCCTTTTCAAAGAAAAAGGATGGTTTTTGAAAAAGGGTTGCACCCCCTCTTTTTGAAGGTTTCTTGCAGATTTTTGAATTAAAAAGTCAAAATCTTCCGCTTTTTTATTTTAAAACAAAAAGTTTTTAGAAACAATTTTTTATTAAAAAAAGAAAAATATTTTTAGAAAACTTTTTTGTGAAGAAAAAAAAGCATTTTTAAAACCCATGTATTCTTACGCCCATGGACCCACCTGCTCATGCTGAGCTTTCAAACCTTAAAAAAAGGCCATTAAAAAGGAATGGGAATTTTTTTGGGCCAAAAAAAAGCTTCCGGCTGCGCTCTTTTTTTGGGAGAGGCTCTTCTTTTGGATAACGACCTGGCGGTTTCTAGTTTGTTGGGCCAGGTCGGAGTTTTTTTAATAAAAAAGAAACGTTTGCATCTGGCCTTTTTTTTGCCAAAAAGAAAAGGGCTGGCGCTTTGAATTCTAAGAAGGTATACTTTTTTGACGTTTTACGTCAAAAAGGGGGACTTTTTTCTTTTTTTTAGATAAATAAAGGACCTCTTTAGAAAGAAGCATAAAAGCCCAAATTTTTTAAAGAGCTATTTAAAAATTTAAAAGGTCATTTTACCTACTAAAAAAAGAGTGTTTTCTCTTTCTTTCTCTTATAAAAAAAAAGAACAAAGTTTTATTTAAAGCTAATAAGAGAGTGTTTTAAATATTTTCAAAACAGCTTTTCTTTTTTGCTTTCTTTTTAGTTATAAGCAAAATAATGTGGAGAAAAGGGGATCTTATTCTATTCTTTCGCAAAAAAAGGCGATTTTTTTCTAAAAAAAAAAGGAAGGCCCAACAAACTAGAAAACGATTTTTTTTGGCCCATAAAAGAAAAAAGTTTAGGTTACACTCTTTATTATTAAAAACTAAAAAGTAAACTTAAAAACTCGTTTCTTTTTCAAAAACTAATAAGTTTTTAGAAAAAAACCAAAGAAATGTACTTAAAAAGAAAGGGAGAACTCTCGTTTCAATAAAATACTTGATTGAAGTTTGGGCTAGGAGCCCTTAAAAAACACTTTTTCTTTTTAAAAAGCCCGAACGGGGTTTGGGTTGCACCCTTTTTCTTCCAAAAAAAGAAGATGGACGGGGTTCGGGTCTTACCCGAGCTCCGCTCGGGCAAAAGCCCTTTTCTCTTTTTTGCAGAGGCCTTTAAAATTTTTTGGACGAAACCCTGTTCCGGTTTTTATCTAAAAACCCCTTTCTTTCACAAAAAATGGCCCCCTCTGTTTAAAGAAAGGCTAAAATTTGCTGCTAGAGCTTTTTTTTTGAGAAAAAGTTCATAATCTATTCATAAAAGAAAAAGGTCATAATCTATTCATTAAAGAAAAAGGCCCTGCAGAGGGGGTTAAAAACAAAAATTTTGAAAAAGAGTCTTTCTTAAAAACTTTTTTTATTGAGAAAAAAGCGCAGAGGAGGTCTTAGATAAAAACCCTCAGAAAGGGCTCAATTTTGCTTCCAGAGCGAGTTTTTTGAAAAAAAGGTAGAATCTATCATAAAAGAAAAAAAACCCTCTTAAAAGGCTAAATTTTGCTTCTAGAGCAGGTTTTTGAAAAAACCTTATTATTTAGAAAAAGCGGAGAGGAGGTCTTAGATAAAAACCCTCAGAAAAGGCTCAAATTTGCTTCCAGAGCGAGTTTTTTGAAAAAAAGGTAGAATCTATTGTTTTTAAAAAAAAGAGCACTGGAAGCAAAAAAAGGGCATTTCTGAGGATTTTAGTTTCTCCCCATGTTCTGAAAAAAAAGAGATTTTCTCTTTTCTTGTCAAACTCTCTAAAAACCCTCCTTTTTATTTGAATTTGAAAAGGAGCTCGCGCCTCATAATTTGAAAGGCCCTCTTCTTTCAAAAAAATGGCCCCCTCTGTTTAAAGAAGGGCTAATATTCTTTTCTAGAGCTCTTTTTTTGAGAAAAGGTCAGAATAGCTTAAAAACGAAAGTTTTGAAAAAATATTCTTTCTTAAAAGCTTTTTTTAGTTCGAAAAAAAGCAGAGAGGGCCGGAAAAATTTAAGAGGCCCGAACCAAAAAAATTATAAGGTGAGGGCCCCCTGCCCGAACTTCGTTCGGGTTGTTTATCTAAAAACCCTCAGAAAGGGCCAAATTTTGCTTGTAGAGCACTTTTTTTGAGAAAAAGGTAAAATCTATCATAAGAAAAAAAAACCTCAGAAAGGGCTAATTTTGGCTTCTAGAAACCTTTTATAAAAAACAGAGAATTTATTAAAAAAGTAAAAAAAAGCATAGAGAGCCCCTGCCCGAACCAAAAAATTATAGGGTGAGGGCCGGAAAAATAGAAGAGGCCCGAACGAAAAAATTTTTAAGGTGAGGGCCCCTGCTTTTTAAAGAACTCCATTTTTAAAAAGGGCCCCTGCTTTTTAAAGAGCTACCTAAGGGTTGTTTATTTAAAAACCCTCAGAAAAGGCTAAAATTTGCTTCATTTTAAAAGAGAGAGGAGTGCAACCTTTTAAAAAGCCCTATTTTAAAAAGAAAAAAACCCCGTTCGGGCACTTTTTTTTAGAAAAAGATAAAATCCTTTCAAAAAAAGTTTTTTCTCTTAAAAAGCGAATTTTGGCTTAAAAAAGGCTATCTCTAAAAAGTTTTATTTCTTTAGAAAAAAGCAGAGAAAAAGCGCAGCTTTTAAAAAGCCCTCTTTTTTTAAATGAAAAAAACCTGAACAGAGTTCAGGCCTTTTAAATATTTCGGGCCCCGTTCCGGTTTTCTCTAAAAACCCGAGCGAAGCTCGGGCCTCATAATTTTAAAGGCTCCCTTCTTAAAAAATGGCCCCCTCAGAAAGGGCCAAAATTTGCTGCTAGAGACTTTTTTCAAAATCAAAAAGGTCCCCCCTTTCTTCTTTGAAAAATGGGGGCTTTCAAAAAAAGTTTTTTCTCTTAAAACGAAAAATTTTGACTTAAAAAAGGCTATTTGGGAATACCTTAAAAACGAAAATTTTTTCTTTTTAAAAAGATTCTATTTTAAAAAAGTTTTTTTTATTTAGAAAAAAGCAGAGAGGGTTTTCTTTCCAAACCAGAACGGAGTTTTTTTCATTTAAAAAAAAGGGCAGGCTGTGCCCCCTTCTTCCACAAAAAATGGCCCCCTCTGGCCCCCTCTGTTTAAAGAAGGGCTAAAATTCTTTTCCTTTTATAAGAGAGAAGAGTGCAACCCCAACCCCGTTTTTGAAAAAGGGCTTTTGCCCGAGCTCTGCTCGGGTGCAACCCCACCCTCTTTTTAAAGGAAAACACCCCGTTTTTGATTTTTGAAAAAGGGCTTTTTTTTGAAAAAAGGTCATAACCGGAACGTGGTTTTTTCAAAAGGCTGCGCACCTTAAAAAAAATTTTTTCTCTTAAAACAAGAATTTTGGCTTAAAAAAGGCTTTTTTTCTTTTCAAAAAAGAGAAACGTTCATTTTCTTTTTTTCTTTTCTTTTTAAAGAAAAAAAAGCTTTTTTCTTTTAGAAACATTCTTTTTTAAAGCATAATGTTTTTTCCTTAGAGTTTCATTTCGGGTATACCCTTTATTACGATTATGTAGGTTCCCATTTTTAGAAAGAAATTTTTGCAATAGCTTTGCTTAAAAAGAAAGCTACTAGTTACTCGGTTCAATTAAGCCGCAACACTAATGAATTTCTTTCTGAAGACGAAACCATCGTCAGTATTCCTTGTAGAATCAAAGAACATTCGCAAGTCAAAAACTACGAAAGACTTGCAAGGCTTACTAAATCTTTTGAAAAAGAGGTTTTTTAGGGGCTGGAAAATTCTTCTTTTTTATGATTGAATTTTCCAGCCCTTCTTTTTAAACGAAAAAAGAAGGTTTGATTCCTTTTGTTTTCTTCTTTCTTAAATACGTGCAACCTTTTTTGAGTTTCATTTTTTCCTTTTTAAAAGAGTATTTTTCAAATTTAAGAACACTTTTTTTGAAGCAGAGAGAAGGGCGCAGCCTGCCCTTTTTTTGAAATGAAAAAACCCCGTTCCGGTTTTTTTAATCTTCAAAAAGGTCTAAAATTCTTTTCTAGAGCTCTTTTTTTTTGAGAAAAGGTCATTATTCCAACTCAAAAAAGTTTTTGCTTTTTAAAAGCAAAAAAGGCCTTTTAAAAGAAAAAGAGGACATTTTTAAAAGAAAAGGCCTTTTTTCAACAATTTTTTTTGAAAAAAAGCATTGAGGGTTTTTAGAATAAAAAAAGAAACCGGAACAGGGTTCTGGCTGCGCCCTTTTGTTTAATTTAAAACTCTTCTTCTGTAAAAAAGAAAAGCCTGTTTCTAAAGGGCCAATGCCCTTATTAAAAAGCTCCGCTCGGTTTTTCCTCATTTCAAAAAAAGAAGACTCTCATCACTGTTCGGAATCATTTTTTTTTTGTTTTTCAAAATCTCTAAAAAAGAAAAACCGGTTTTTAAAGGGTTTTCCTTGTTTTTGAAAAAAGAAGATTTCTCTCACCGTTTGGAATGTTTTTTTTTTAAACTCTTTTTCTTAAAAAAAGAAAAGCCCGTTTTTAAAGACTTTTTTTTTTCAAAAAAAAGCTACTTTTATCACCAGTTAGATAAAAGTTTTTTGAAACCAAAAAAGGGGTGCAACTCCGCCCTCTTTTAAAAGGAAAACACCTGAACCCAAAAAATTTTAAGGTTCAGGCCTTTTCTATATTTTGGGCCCCGTCCATCTTTTTTTCCTTTTTTTACTAAGAAAGGGGAAAGGGTGTAACCCGAACCCCGTCCATCTTTTTTTCCTTTTTTTACTAAGAAAGGGGAAAGGGTGTAACCCGAACCCCGTCCATCTTTTTTTCCTTTTTTTACTAAGAAAGGGGAAAGGGTGTAACCCGAACCCCGTCCAAAAAAGAGAAAGGGCTTTTTTGAAATTTCAAAAGCTGGAGCTTTTCTTTTGCGTCAAAAACGGAACGGGGTTTTGGCTTTTCCTTTTTCTTATTTAAAGATAAAAAGCTTTCTTATTAAGTTTTTTAAAAAAACCTTTTTTAAAAAAGCAGAAAGAAGGTTTTATCTAAAAACCTTCAAAAAGGGCTAAAATTCGCTTCTAGAGCCCTTTATTTTAAAAAAAGAGAGAATCTATCATAAAAGAAAAAACCTTCAGGAAAAGCGAATTTTGGCTACTAGAGCAGGTTTTTAGAAAAAGAGAGAACCTCTTAAAAAAGAAAAAGTCCCTAAACGGGGTCTGGGTTGCACCCTTTTTTGTTTTTTGAAAAAAAGTGCCTTTTTAAAAAACATTGTTTTCAAAAAGCAGAGAAAACCTTTTCTCTAAAAACCCTCTTCTTTTAAAAAGAGGCCCCCTCTGGAAGGGCTAAATTTCTCTTCTAAAACCCTTTTTTATTAAAGAGATAGAATATTTTCAAAAAAGAAAAACTCCTTTTTTAAAAGAACGGGGTCTGGTTACACCCTTTTCTCTTTTTCTTTTTTTCTTTTTTTTCAAAAAGCATTAAAAAAAATTTCTTTTTAAAAAAGCAGAGAGAAGGTTTTCTCTAAAAACCCTCAGAAAGGGCTCAAATTTGCTTCCAGAGAGAGTTTTTTCAGAAAAAGAGAGAATCTATCATAAAAGAAAAAAACCCTCTTAAAAGGCTAAATTTTGCTTGTAAAGCGAGTTTTTAAAAAAGAGAGAGAATCTTTTCAAAAAAGAAAAAGTCTTTGAATGGGGTCAGGGTTGCACCCTTTTTTTAAAGTCTTTGAATGGGGTCAGGGTTGGAACCTTTTCTCTTTAGGGCAGAGCTCTTCTTAAAGAAAAAAATGTTTTAGCCTCTCCGCTTTTTTCTTTTTAAAAAGGACTTTAAGTGGGGAAGGGAAACTCTCTCTTCCCCCCCTTTCCTTTTTAAAAAAGAAAATGGGCGACCGCTTTAATTCATAAAAGAAAGGGGTCTTTTATATGAGAACTAAAAAGTTTTTTTACACTCTAACGAACAATTTATTAGGAAAAAATTTAAACATTTTTGAGAAAAAAAAGAAAAAACACACTCTCTACGCAGAAGGAACGGTTTTAAAAGGTTTTTGATGGGAAAAAAGAAGGTTTTACATTATTCTTTTAAAAAAAGATTCTTTCTTAAAAAAGTTTTTTTCTAAATAAAAAACCAGAGATGATGTTTTCTCTAAAAACCGGAACGGAGTTCCGGCTGCGCCCGCTTCTTAAAAAAAAATGGCCCCCTTCTTAAAAATGGCCCTCCCTTCTTCAAAAATGGCCCTCCCTTCTTCAAAAATGGCCCTCCCTTCTTCAAAAATGGCCCCTCCAGAAAGGGCTCAAATTTGCTACCTTTTAAAAGAGAGAGGAGCGAGTTTTTTGAGAAAAAGAGAAAATCTATCGTAAAAGAAAAAAACCTCAGAAAAGGCTAAATTTTGCTACCTTTTAAAAGAGAGAGGAGCGAGTTTTTAGAAAAACAGAGAATCGAATAAAAAAGGAAAAAAAGGGGTGCAACCCCACCCTCTTTTAAAAGGAAAAAGCCCTCTTTTTTTGAAATGAAAAAAAACCCGTTCGGGAACTTCGTCTTTCAAACAAGAACCCGACCTTCACAAAACAAGAAAGGGCCCTTACAATTATAAAACCCAAAGCTCTGCCCTTATTAAAAAGCTTCGCGAGGGCCCCTGCTTTTTAAAGAACTCCTTTCTAATTAAAAAGGAGGGTTTTGACCCAAAAGAAGAGCTCTCCCCTAAAGAGAAAAGGGTGCTACCCCGCCCTCTTTTTTTGAAATGAAAAAACCCGAACAGAGTTCGGGCAGGGGCCCTTTTTTAAAACGGAGTTCGGGCCTCTTAAATTTTTCCGGCCCTCACCCAAAAAATTTGAAAGTTCGGGCCTCTTAAATTTTTCCGGCCTGAACCTTAAAATTTTTTTGGTTCAGGCCTTTTAAATATTTCGGGCCCCGTTCTTTTAAAAAAGGACTTTTTCTTTTTTTAATAGAATCTCTCTCTCTCTTCTAAAAAACTGGCTCCTCTCTCTTTTAAAAGGTAGCCAAATTTAGCCCTTCCAGAGGGGGCCTCTTTTTAAAAGGAAAGGGCGCAGCCGGAACCCTGTTCCGGTTTTTTTCTTTTATGATAGATTCTCTTTTTTTCTAAAAAAAGTGCCCGAACGGGGTTCGGGTTACCCCCTTTATCTTTTTTGGCGGGGTTTTTTATTTTGAAAATAGGGCTTTTTAAAAGGTTGCACCCGAGCAGAGCTTGGGCAAAAGCCCTTTTCTTTTTTTGGACGGGGTTTTTCATTTTAAAATAGGGCTTTTTAAAAGGTTGCACTCCTCTCTCTTTTAAAAGGAAGCAAAATTTAGCCCTTTCATTTTTTTTTTAAGAAGCGGGTTTTTAAAGAAAACCGGAACAGGGTTTTTTCATTTAAAAAAAAGAGGGCGGGCTTTTTAAAAAGCCCTTCTCTCTGCTTCAAAAAAAGTGTTTTTAAAAATCTTCTTTTTTCTCTTCAAAAAACAACAATTGTATTTTCATTTTCTTTCTTTTAAAAGAAATGAATATTTAGCCTAAAAAAAATTCCCTAAAAAAAATAAGAAAACACTAAAAAATTTAGATGGCTCCTAAAAACAAAACTCTAGTTGCTCCGCCCGAACCAATTTTCAAAAGAGGCTTGGGAAAAAACCTCCCGTAAAAGAAGATTTTTCGTCCAAACCTTCAATAAAAGAAAGAGTTTTCGGGTTTAGAAAGTTGGGAAAAATTTTTTCACACTTACCCTTTTTTTCCCTTTCGGCTTAAAATCACGATTCAAGGAATAAAGAAAAAAAAGCAGTGAAGGGTTCTCTCTAAAAAACCTTTTAAAGGGCTAAAATTTGCTTCTAGAGCTAATTAAAAAAGAAAGATAGAGAATCTATCATGAGAGAGAAAAAAAGCTCAGGAAAGGTCAAAATTGGCTTCTAAAGCAGGTTTTTGAAAAACCGGAACAGGGTTCCGGCTGCGCCCCTTTTCATTTAGAAAAAAGCAGAGAGAGTTTTTTTTCTAGAAACCCCCAGAAACGGCTCTCTTTTGCTTCTAAAGCTCTTTTTTTTGAGAAAAGGTTGGAATACTTTCAAAAAAGAAAAAGTCCCCCGTTCTTCTGTAAAAAAAAGGGACCTTCAAACCAAAAATGTCAAAGAAAGAATATTTCTTAAAAAACTTTTTTAGGGCTTTTAAAACATTAGCTTTTTTTATAGAAAATTTTTTCGTTTCAAAAACCTTCCGAAACCTTCTGAAATGACCAAAAACCTTCAAAAATCTTCCAAAACCTTCTGAAAGAACCAAAAATCCTCTAAAATCTTGTGAAATCTTGCGAAATGACCAAAAATCTTGCGAAATGACCAAAAATTTTGCGAAACCTTCAAAAAATTTCAAAAACCTTCTAAAATATTTAAAAACTTTGCAAAACCTTTCCAAAAAAGAAAAGAGTTCTTTTTTTTAAGAATACAAAATTTTGCCTCCTTTTAAAAACCCGGGAAAAAGAGTATCATCATAACATTCTTTATAAATAAAGGGTTTGTTTTTTTTGTTAGAAAAAAGTTTATAAAGACCCCCCTTTAGTTTAAGAAAAGCTAAAATCCTCTAAAAGAAAGGGTTTTGCATTTTCTTTTTTCTAAAATTGATAAAACACGGGGAAAATAAGCATAAAAAGAAAAAGCCTTAAAAACATAGGGTTCTAACTTTCTTCTTTTCAAAACTTTTTAAAACCCCGGAAAAAAGAGTAGCATCATAACATTCTTTATAAAGAAAGGCTTCTTTTTTTGAAAACAAAATAAGGGCTTCTTATTCTAAGAGAGAGTGACTCTTTCGAATTTAAAAGGAAAAAACAAGATGCTTTAGAAAGCCTTGTTTCTTTTAGAAAAAAAACTTTCTCTTTTTTATAGAAAAAGAAAATAAAAAAATCATTCGCCCTTTTTTTCTTTCGAAAAAAAAGGCTTTGAAACGAAAAAAGAAAAAAGCTTTTTTTAAGCCAAATTTTGCGTTCTAAGAGACAAAATTTTTTTTGAAGGTGCGCAGCCGGAACCCCGTTCCGGTTTTCACCTTTAAAAAAAAAAGAGCCCTTTTCTTTTTTGGACGGGGTTCGGGTTGCACCCTTTATAAAAAACGGGGCCCAAAAAAGAGAAAAGGCCTGAACCCCGTTCAGGTTCGGGTTGCACCCGAGCAGAGCTCGGGCAAAAGCCCTTTTCTTTTTTGGACGGGGTTCGGGTTGCACTCCTCTCTCTTTTAAAAGGAAGCAAAATAGAGCCCTTCTTTAAACAGAGGGGGCCATTTTTTTATAAGAAGCGGGCGCAGCCGGAACTCCGTTCCGGTTTTTAAATAAAACCTTCTATTCTTTTTTCTAAAAAACTTTTTTAAGAAAGAATCTTCTTTTTAAAAGAAAAAATGTTTGTATTTAAAATATTGCAACTTTTTCTTTTAAAGAGCCTTTTTTCTTTAAAACATGAGGGAGAAACCAAAACCCTCAGAAATGGCCTTTTTTGACTTCCAGAGCGAGTTTTTTGAAAAACAGCAGTATTCTGACCTTTTCTCAAAAAAAGAGCTCTAGAAGCAAATTTGAGCCCTTTCTGAGGGTTTTTAGAGAAAACCTTTTCTCTTCTTTTTGAAAAGAAAAAAGTTTTTTAAGAAAGAATATTTTTTGAAAAGAAAAAAGGGGTTTTTTTAAGGTATTCCCTCTTTTTCTTTTAAAAGGCCTTTTTTTTGCTTTTTAAGAAAGAATTTTAAAAAAGAAAAAAGAGAGAGAAAGATTTTTAGTTTTTTCCTCTCTCTTTTTCTTACTGAACTCTCTTAAATGTTTTCAATTTATTGTTTAAAACATTAAAAAGAAAAGAAACTATCTCTTATCACCCGTGCGAACCTCTTCGTCACCGCCTGTAGTTTGACGAATTTTCTTCGAGATTCCTTCTATTTGCTTAGCGTCGTCAGCTAGCCAATCTTGTTCAAACTCATCTAAAATGCATTCCGAATTATAGCGTGTTACAATTTCATCGGCTAAACCATAGTCGATAGCCTCTTGTGGGGTCATAAAAGAATCACGATCTAAATCATTTAAAACTTCATGAAAAGCTCTTTTTGACGAAAGCGTATAAATAGTGGCAGCCTGACGACGAACACGAAGAATTTCATGAGCATCTAATGACACATCCGACGCTTGTTTCTTGATTCCACCTTCCGGGGCACTTAACTTTAAGCAAAAAAACCTTCTCGCCTTTCAAAGAAGGGCCTAACCTGCCCAAAAGAAGAAAAAGCCCGAACAATTTCAAAACCCAAAGCTCTGCCCTAAATAGAAAAGGGTGTTACCCTGACCCCGTTCAGAGACTTTAAGAAAAAAGGGTGCAACCTTTTAAAAAGCCCTCTTTTAAAAGGAAAAAGCGCTCTTTTTTGAAATAAAAAAACCTGAACCAAAAAAATTTTAAGGTTCAAGCCTTTTAAATATTTCGGGCCCCGTTCAGAGACTTTTTCTTTTTTGAAGAGATTCTCTCTTTTCTAAAAACTCGCTCCTCTCTCTTTTAAAAGGTAGACAAATTTAGCCCTTCCCTTTTTTGTGGAAGAAGGAATTCTTTTTCTCTCATGATAGATTCTCTCTTTTAAGAAAAAAAGCTTCTAAAAGCCAAAATTAGCCCTTCTTTAAACAGAGGAGGCCATTTTTTGTGGAAGAAGAGGGCGCAGCTTTTTAAAAGCCCTTTTTTTTAAATGAAAAAACTCCGTTCCGGTTTTAAGAAAAAACCTTTTCTCTGTTTTTTTTTTTAAAGAAAAAAAGCAAACCTTGTCTACATTCAAAAAACCGCTGCCCTTATTAAAAAGCTTCGCGAGGGCCCCCTGCTTTTTAAAGAACTAAGTGAGGGTTTTGAGGCAAAAGAAAAGCTCTGCCCTAAAGAAAAAAGAGTGCAACCCGGACTCCATTCGGAGACTTTTTCTTTTTTGAATAGATTCTCTCTCTTTTAAAAAAAAGTGCTTTAAAAAGCTAAATTTAGCCTTTCTTGAGGTTTTTTTCTCTCTGGATAGATTTTTTCTTTTTTTTAAAAGAAGGGCTTTAGAAGCAAATTTTTGGCCCTTTCTGAGAGTTTTTATCTAAAACCTTCTTTCTGTTTTTTAAAAACTTTGTTTAAAAAAAAACATTGTTTTCTTCAACAAAAAAAAGAACAAACCTTGTGTGAATTAGAAAAGACCGCTGCCCTTTATTAAACAAATCCGCTCGGGTTTTGACGCAAAAGAAGAGCACTGCCCTAAAGAAAAAAGAGTGCTATCCAGAGCCCTTTACGGTTTTGACGAAAAAAAGATTTTTTTAAAATAAAACAGTATTTAAGGCTAAACTCTGGCAAAATCCTTGAAAACAAAGGGGTCCCTTTTTTCAAAAGAAAAAAGTTTATGTTTACCCCTAGAAAAAGGAACTCATTCTAAAATACTTGAAAACAAAGGGGTCCCTTTTTTCAAAAGAAAAAAGTCTTACTTTACCCTTAGAAAAAGTGAGTCCTTCTAAAATCCTTGAAAAGAAAGGGTTTACTTTTTTCTTTTGAAAAAAGTGCATTTTACTCTCTAGAAAAATTTACTAAAATGAAATTCCTTATAAATAAAGGGTTTACTTTTTTCAAAAGAAAAAAGTGCATTTTACTCTCTAGAAAGAGTGTATTTTTCTAAATAAAAAGAAAAAGAGTTTTCTAGACCCTAATCTTTTCTTCTTTTAGAAAAAAGGCTTTTTTTTTTAAGGGCTTCTTACTCAAAAAGAAAATCATTGTCCCTTTTTTTCGAGAGGAAAAAAGCCTTTAAAAAGGAAAAAAGCCTTTGAAAAGAAAAAAGGTTTTAGAAAAGAAAAAAGAAAAATAGGCTTTTAAAAGCCAAATTTTGCATTTTAAGAGAGAAAAGTTTTTCTGAAGGGTCTTTTGATCTTTTTTCAAAAAAAAGAGCCCGAACGGGGTTCGGGTTGCACCCTTTTCTTTTTGGACGGGGTTCGGGTTGCACCCTTTTCTTTTTGGACGGGGTTCGGGTTGCACCCTTTTCTTTTTGGACGGGGTTCGGGTTGCACCCTTTTCTTTTTGGACGGGGTTCGGGTTGCACCCTTTTTCAAAAACCGGGTTCGGGTTGCGCTCCTTTCTCTTTTAAAAAGGAGCAAATTTTGGCCCTTCTTTAAACAGAGGGGGCCATTTTTTTTTAAGAAGCGGATTTTTAGAGAAAACCTTTTTTCTGCTTTTTCTAAAGAGATTAAACTTTTTTAAAATAGCCTTTTTTAAGCTCAATTTTGCGTTCTAAGAGCCTAAACTTTTTTTGAAGGGTTTATGACCTTTTTTCAAAAAAAAGAGCTCTAGAAGCAAAATAGAGCCCTTTCTGAGGGTTTTTAGAGAAAACCTTTTCTCTTCTTTTTGAAAAGAAAAAAGAGTTTTTTAAGAAAGAATATTTTTTGAAAAGAAAAAAGGTTTGTTTTTAAGGTTTTTCCTCTTTTTCTTTTTAAAAGGACTTTTTTTGCTTTTTAAGAGGGCAAACTTTTTTTGAATAGATTATGACCTTTTTTTAAAAAAAAGGTCACTAGCAGCAAATTTGAGCCCTTTCTGAGGGTTTTTATTTATTTCTTTTCTCCTTTCAAAAAGAATTTTAAAAAAGAAAAAAGAGAGAGAGAAAAATTTTTAGTTTTTCCCTCTCTCTCTTCCTTAATGAACACTTTTAACTGTTTTAAATTTTTTGTTTAAAACATTAAAAACAAAAAAAACTATCTCTTATCACCTGTACGAACCTCTTCGTCACCGCCTGTAGTTTGACGAATTTTCTTAGAAATCCCTTCGATTTGTTTAGCATCGTCAGCTAGCCAATCTTGTTCGAATTCATCTAGAATACATTCAGAATTATAGCGTGTTACAATTTCATCGGCTAGACCGTAATCAATAGCTTCTTGCGGAGTCATAAAGTAATCACGATCTAAGTCTTTTAACACTTCATGAAAAGCTCTTTTTGACGAAAGCGTATAAATTGTAGCAGCCTGACGACGAACACGAAGAATTTCGTGAGCATCAAGCAACACATCTGACGCTTGTCCCTTGATTCCACCTTCCGGCTGATGCATCATTACATGAGAACCTTCAGAAACGTAACGGTGACCGATGTTTCCACCGGCTAAAACCATGCTGCTCGCTGAAAAAGCCATACCTAAACAAACTGTCACAGCCCCTGCTTTTACAAATTGTAAAGCATCGTAAATCGTAATTCCACTTGTGATTGAACCACCTGTTGAGTTAATAAAAACAAAAACTCTTCTTTGGTCGCTCATTCTTTCTCTTGTTTCAGAAAAAAGCAAGTCTTCTGATTCAGGACGTTTTTGGCGCACGTTTTGAAGCATGTTCAGTTCATCCATGTTCTGAAAAGAACTAGAAAGGTCACGTACTTTTTGATCTTTGAAATCCCCGTAATGTGCTCTTTTTAAGCTTTCTTTAATCGTACGACGGTCCATTAAATTAAGAACGCCGTTTGTATTTGTCGAGCTTTGGAAAGAATTAATGTATTTTTGAAGAACGCTCGCAAAATTTTTTTCTGCATTGTTTGAATTCTTCAGGAAAAGTGGGTTTTTTTGAAAGAAAGATTTCATAATATCTTCTGAAAAATGAAAATCAGAAAAGTAACGACCACCTGAGTATTTTGCTAAAACTGGTAGCATTGGAAGCCACATATTAAAGAAATTTGAATATTGTTCTAAAGTTGTTTCATTAATTACCCCTTTTTTGTTTTGAAAAGAAAGGTTTTGAGAGAAAGAAGAAGAGTTTTGCACATCTAAAAAAGAATTTAAATTCTCTTTTTGGTAAAAAGGATTTTCTAAATAATCGTTCACCAAAGCATTGTCGTCAGGATTGTTTGAATTAAAAAGATCAGTGTATAAGTCTTTCTGAACACTTGCTTCGAAATCCCAAATAGTGTCATAGTCCATTAAATCTTTGTATGACAACTGGTATGATTTTTTTTCTTTACCACTCGTTTGCCCACCTATATCTGAACCTGTTGTTTGTTCAAAAAGGTCAACAACATTGACCCCTTTCTTTTCAAGTTCTTTTCGTTTGTCTTCAAAATGAATATAAACCATCATTCCAGCGATTTGATTACATAAATCCTGGTCTAATTCCGCCATAACAAAAACTAATCTTCTTCGAAAAATTAAATTATATAAATCAATCCATTGTAATGGTAACTCATCATCCCAATAATAAAGGACTTTAGGAACACCTACTGGCATAAAATAGAAATTTTTTTTGCTAATTACGTAAAAAAGCTCTTGTGAAAAAGAGTGAGTTTCTTTTCTTCTTTTTTAGTCTTCTTTAAAAAAGAGAAGAATAAAAGAGGGTAAAACTTTTTGATTTCTAAAAAGAAACTTCAAAAACGTGTCAAAAATCTTTGTTCTTTATATACCTTGTTGTTTTTAACCGTAAAAATGCTCTAAAACCTTTTTTTTTAGAAAAGCATAAAGAATGCCTAAAAAAAGACCTTCTTTTCTCTTTTTAAAAAAGACCTTCTTTTCTCTTTTTTAAAAAAGACCTTCTTTTCTCTTTTTTAAAAAACAGGTGAAGTGTGAAAACCTTTTTTCTTTTTTTTTTAGAGATAAAAAAAGTTTAAGCAAAAAGGTTTAGGAAAGAAGAATTAGATAAAACAGAAGACTCTTCTTTCAAAAAACACTCCGTTCACGCCCTGTAGGAATTGAACCCACGACATCAGGTTTTGGAAACCTGCGTTCTACCGACTGAACTAAAGGCGTCTAAACAATTAAGACTTTTAAGTATAAAGTCCATTCTGGTATTGTAAATCAGAAAAAAGAAGAAAGCAAAAAAAGGATCCTTTTTATAGAACTTTTACTAGAGAGTCTTGAAGTTTTAAGAAAAAAATGAGAAAAAGTTTGAGTTTTTCTCTTTTATTTAGAAAACAACTAAAGTTTGAGTTTTCCTCTTTTATTTAGAAAACAACTTTTGCTCAGACGTCGCGCCAGTCAAAACCCTCCTTTTTTTAAGTAACACAGAGCTTTTGAAAAAGGGCCCTTGGCCGAGCTCCTCTTTTTAAAGAGGGCAGAAATCTTTTTTCTTTTGCTGGGTTATGCACGGGTAATAAAGCATTTTGAAATTTTGATAATCCCATTTTGAAATTTTTTGAAAAAAGAAAACAGGGAGCTTTCTGTTTTTGAAAAAGAGACTTTCTCTCTTATTTCAAAAAATTAGAAGAGTTCTTATTAGAAAAGTTTTTTTTTGAAAAAACCCTGCAGACCCTTTTTTTGAAGAGTGCAACCTTTTAAAAAGCCCTCTTTTAAATGGAAAAAGCCCTCTTTTTTGAAATGAAAAAACCTGAGCTCCGCCCTTTTTCTTTTTTTATAGAGAAGGGCCCCTTAAATATTTCGGGCCCCACCAAAAAAAAGAAAGGGCTTTTGCCCGAGCTCTGCTCGGGTTTAACCCGAACCTTTTTAAAAAACGGAGTTCAAGCCTTTTAACTTTTTTCGGGCCTTTTTCTTTTTTGGGCGGAGCGAGGGCCCGAAATATTTAAGAGGCCCAAACTCCTTTTTAAAAGGAGGGTATAAACCGGAACGGGGGTTTTCTTTCAAAAGGCTGCGCCCCGCCTTCTTCTTTTTTTGAAAGAGAAAAGGGTGCAACCCGAACCCCGTTCGGGCTTTTGCCCGAGCTCTGTTTTTTAAAGAGGGTGCAACCTTTTAAAAAGCCCTCTTTTTTGAAATGAAAACACCTTTTTAAAAAACGGAGTTCAGGCCAAAAATTTTAAAGGCCCCGTCCTCTTCTTTTTTTGGAAAAGAAAAAAGGGCTTTTGCGTAAAGAAATGAATTTAAAAGGGAATGATTAAAAAAAAACTATAAAAAAAGAAAAAAGGCTTTTGACTCTTTCCTCATTAATTCAAGAAAAAAGAGTGTTTCCTATGAAAAAACTCCTTCTCTTAAATAAAAAAAGAGAGCTAGAGAAAAATGTTTTGAAAAATCCTCAAAAAGAGACTCTTTTTTTAAGGAAAAAAGAAAGAAAAGGTTTTTTTTTGAAATTACATATAAAAGTTACCTTTCTGCTCTTCTTAAAAAAGGTAGACTCTTTAGTATTTTTCTTTTTTTAAAAAGGTCACAGGCCCTGGAAAAAGACCATTCATTTATAAAGAAGAGATGAGAAGGGTGAGTACACCCTTCCCAATTTTTTGTTTTGAAAAGCCCTCTTTCAAAAACAAGGTGTAACCCTTCCCCATCAAACTAGAAAACGACTTTTTTTTGGTTTCCTCGTTTTCTAGTTTGTTGGGCCCTTGTTTGTGCTCCGCACGCGTTAGCAGAGGCTTTTTTGAATCTCTTTTTTGAGAAGAGCGGAGGCGTTCTACAACAAAACACCTAGTTAGTCTTTGTACAAAAGAAAGATTCCAGAATTTTCAAAGAGAAATAGAGTGTTAATTAGGCATTTTTGAAACTTTGGGCGGAGTGCAGAACAAGAGCTTCTCTCTTTTTTAAAAATGTTTTTTTCTACATTCTAAGAAGAAAGTTTTCGAAAAGACTCTACACTTCTCTGCAAATTTTCGAATTTCTTCTAGAAGTCTAAAGAAAAGTCTAGAATTTGAATTTATCTAAAAAGTGAAAAAAATTTTATTGTTTAAGCCCATCTTAAACACGTCTTCTTTTTGGAGGACGACACCCATTATGTGGAATTCCAGTTTTTTCACGAATAACTATAAGTTTCATCCCTGCTTTATAAATTTCATGAATTGCTGTTTCACGAGCTGCACCAGGACCTTTAATCATGACTTTCACATCTTTCACAGAAAAATCACGAAAAGCTTTACGAGCTGCATTTGCTGAAGCTAATTTTGCAGCGTAAGCAGTTGAACGTCTTTTTCCTTTCAAACCAGAGGCTCCTGCTGAGCTCCAGCAAATCACATCCCCTTTCACATTTGTAATACTAATAAGGGTATTGTTAAATCCTGTTTGAATGTGCACAACACCACGGTAAACCTTATTTTTTGCTTTTTTAGTATTTTTTCTTAACTGTTTTGACATAAACTTTGTATTGAAAATAGCTCTGAAAATAGGAAAAGCTGATTTTTTGACAACCTTAATCATTTCCTTTATCCGTTCATGCACTTTTTTGGCATAACTGTTCGAGCAGACCCATTTGGGCGGATTTTTGTTGTTTTTCTTCTATTTCTAAAAAAAGAAGAAAGAGGGAAGAAAGAGGGAGGGGGTGCAACCCCAAACTTGTTCAGGCTTTTTCTCTTTTTTACAAAAACTTTTTTTTCAAAAGGCTTCAAAAAAAGCCAGGAGCCTTTTTGTTTAGGGCAACAGGTTTTTTGTTGTTCTTTTATAAAAAAAAGAAAGATAGAATTCTTTTAGAATTTCTCAAAACTTCGAAATATTAAAGAGTCTTTTTTCTAAACTTTGATAGAAAAATTTTTAAGAGATGAGGAAAAAAATTTTTATTTTGATTTTGATTTTTTATCGCTTTTAGCGTGACCGCGGAATGTACGTGTTGGTGAAAATTCACCAAGTTTATGCCCAACCATTTTATCTGTAATAAAAACAGGAATGTGTTCTCGCCCATTATGAACTGCAATTGTGTGTCCAATCATAATAGGTACGACCGTTGAAGAACGAGACCAAGTAACTATAAGTTTTTTCTTTCTTTTAGAGTTCAGTTTTTGAATTTTTTCAAACAAATGTGCAGCCAGAAAAGGTCCTTTTTTAAGAGATCGTGTCATATTTTCTTTTTTGGTAAAATCTTTTTTTTTAAGATTCTCTTTTTTATAAAAGAAAATCTTTTTAAATGGAAGCTTTTTTTAGAGTAAGTAAAAAGACTTTTTTCTCTTTTTTATTTCTTTTTTATTTCTTTTTAAAAGAGAAAGGCTTTTAAAATAAGAAAATCTCTCTTTTGAGCTGTAAAAGAAAAGAAGATTTTTTATTGTTTAAAAAAACATTTCATCTGCCTTTTCTTTTTTTTTAAGCAAACTGGAGGGCTGTAGCTTCTACTTATTGCAAAATAGAAAAAAATCGGAATAGGGTTCCGGTCAAAAAAGAGAAAAGACCCTCCTTTTTTAAGGAAAAAAAGGTTTTTAGAAAGGGTGAAGCCTGTAACCCAAACCTTTTTCTTTTTTGGGCGAAACTTTTTGAATAAGGGCATTGGCTCTTTTTCTTTTTTGGCGGAGTTCGAACAGGGGCCCTTTATAAAAAGCCCCGCAAATAAAAAGGGCTAGGTGTGCAACCCAAACCTTGCCAAAATAAAAAAGGGCTTTTTAAAAGCCTGCCCTCTTTTTTTTTAATGAAAAAAACCCCGTTCCGGTTTCTACCCTCCTTTTAATAAGAGAAGAGCCCATAAAATTTAAGAGGCCTTTTTAAAGAGCTCCTTTTCAAAGAAAAAAGGAGGGCCCCTGCTTTTTAAAGAGCTACGTGAGGGTTTTTAAAAAGGGTGTAACCCGAACCTGAACCCAAAAAATATTAAGGTTCAGGCCTTTTATCTATTTTGGGCCCCGCAAAAAAAAGAAAAGGGTGTAACCCGAACCCCGCAAAAAAAAGAAAAGGGCCTCTTAAATATTTCTTTAAAAAGCCCTCGCTCCGCTTTTTAAAAAGGACCCCTGCAAAAAAAGAAAAGGGTGCAACCCGAAGCCCGTTTTTTAAAAAAGGCTCATTTTGAATTAAAAAGGAGGACCTTTAAAATTTATGAGGTCTTTTTAAAGAGCTCCGCCCAAAAAAGAAAGAGGCCCCGAACCCAAAAAATTTTAAGGTTCGGGTTACACCCGAGCAGAGCTCGGGCAAAAGCCCTTTATCTGTCAAAAAAAAGAAGAAGGCGGGGCCTTTCAAATTTTTTGGCCTGAACCTTAAAATTTTTTGGGTTCAGGTTCGGGTTGCACCCCTGCCTAAAAAAAAGGGCTACGTGAGGGTTTTTTAAAAGGGTTTAAATGTTGAATTTAAGAAGCATTCGCAAAGGAAAGCCGAGGTTTGCTCAAATATGCTTTTTTCAAATTCAAAAGAGAGGAAAAGAAATTTTCTAAATACTAAGAAGCAAAATCAAAGCTCTTAATCTAATTGCGAATTCCACTTTTGTTTTCTTGTTTTTAATCTTTTATTTAGAAAGAATGAAGTCAGAGACCAATATTTTTCTATTGTTTTTTTCTTTAGCAAAACTTTTTCTTCCAGAGATTAGACAGCATTCCATAAAGACTAAAAAAAATCTTTTTTCACATTCTTTTCTAAAAAAGAGAGGAAGGTCATGGCTAATTTTTGTTTAAAGAAAAATGAAATGGGGCTTTTTAAAAAGCCCAACAAACTCGAAAAGGTCAAAAAAAAAGCCTTTCTAAAGAAAAAAGAACCTTAAAAATTCTAAAAAAAAGAAAACAACTAATTGCACTCTTGCCTAAAAGACTCTTTTTTTCTGCTAAGCAGAAAAATTTAGTCTTTTTTATGAAACTTTAAAATGTTGGGACCCCCTCTTTTCTTTTAGAAAGGGGGTATAACCCAAACCCGACCGAACTTTGTTCGCGCCTCTGAAATTTTTCGGGCCTTTTTTTGTAAAAAAGAAGGGCGGAGCTCTTCTTTCGCGTAATAATCCTGTTTTTGAAAACGGGACTAGTTTCTTTTTGAATTAAGAAGAATTTCTTCTTTTAAAAGAAAAATTCAAAAAGAAACTAGTCCCTTTCTAATTCCTTCGACTTTTTCTATTTTGCTGGAGGTTCCCTTTTTTTTCTAAAAAAAGGGAAAACGCACCAGGCTTCTTTAAGGAAAAGAAGAAAAAAGACCTTCAAATTTATCTTAGGAATCCTTTCTCTTTTTTGACAAACGGTAATAAGCAAAGAATACGAGCTGTTTTAATAGCTTTTGTTAAATAACGTTGTTGTTTTGTTGTAATTCCTGTTTTTCTTCTAGGCAAAATTTTTCCATCAAAACTAATATATTCTTGTAATAAGCTTCTATTTTTATAATCTACAAATTTACGATCGTAAAGAACTTTATTTTTAGATTTTAACAAAATAAAAAGAGATTTTGGTGGAATAATAGGTAAAGTACGTTTCTTTTTACGTTTTCGTGTGGCTAAACCACGGCGAACACGTCTTTCATAAAGAAAGTCTCTAAGAGCTTGCTCTCTTCTTTCTCTTAGCAAATTTCTGTATTTAGAACGTCCTCCACCTTTCTTTAAAGAACTTGGACTCTTGAAATTCGAAGGAGCCACCTGAAAGTTCGAAGAAAAGGGACGAGTATTTGTTGAACTAGGCCCAATTTGAGTTGAAGGGTTCGCATTTCTGAAATTCGAAGGAGTCCCCTGATTGTTCGAAGAAAAGGGTTGAGTCTTTGCTGAACTAGGCCCAATTTGAGTCAAAGGGTTCGCTTTTCTGAAATTCGAAGGAGTCCCCTGATTGTTCGCAGAAAAGGGTTGAGTATTTGTTGCTTTTTTTGGTACTTCAGGAAGAATAGACTCTTTTTTTGGTCTTTGTGTTTGATTCATTTCTAAGCATTTTTCTTTTTTTGTTTTTATTAAATATGACTTTTTTCATAGCACTGTTTTGTTGTTTTTTTAGATTTAGAAAGAGAGTCTTAATAAGAGCGTAATTCTTAAACTTTTTTCTAAAAAAGTTTAGAGACTCCGCCCTTTTTGAAATGATAAAAGACTCACTTTAAATAGAATTGCCGAGAACCAGGATTGAACTGGTGACACGTGGATTTTCAATCCACTGCTCTACCACTGAGCTATCCCGGCAAAGGTTTGTCAGCTTCTGGCCTAAAGTCTTTTCTTTTTTAGACTCGGAGGAAAAGCCAAAGCATTAGGGGAATCTCAAGAACTCCCTTTTTCAAAAAGAAGGGTGTAACTTTTCCCCAACAAACTAGGAAACGAGGAAGCCTTCTTCTTTTTTTTACAGAGAAAAAGCTTTTTTCTTTTGTTAAGGCTTTTTTCATGACTCTACGTTCGTTTTTTTCTCTTTTGATAGAGGGTTTTCATCAATAAGATTAAAGCTTATTTACGAATTTTTTAGAACAGGGGAACAACCCGAACCCTGTTTTTGAAAGAGGGCTTTTGCCTTCTTCCCTTTTTGAAAAAAGAGTGAAGAAAAGCTTTGCACGGATAAACAAAAAAAGAGTAAATAGAATATTTTGAACAATTCTAACTTAAAAAGAAGAATAGGGCAAGTTTTTTCTTTAATTTTATAAAAATGTATTTAAAAACACATTTTAGTAGAGTATTCGACTCGAAAATGGAAACCTTTTCTAATAAAAAAAGAAAAGAGGGACTTCTTTTTGCTCGGCTTTTAGCTGAGCTTTCTTTTGGACCAGCTAAAAGAAAAGACCTTCTTTTACGCAAAAGAAAAAACAAAAAGCCCTTTTTCAAAAACGGGGCCCAAAAGAGATAAAAGGCCTGAACCTTAAAATTTTTTGGGTTCAGGTGTTTTTATTTAAAAAAAGAGGGCGGGGTTACACCCTCTTTAAAAAGCAGAGCTCGGGCAAAAGCCCTTTTCTTTTTTGTAAAAAAGCCAAAAAAGTTTTTTTTAGCGTTTTAAAAAGGCTCCAAAACTCTTTTTTCTTTTTAAACCAAAAGGACTTTTGAAACGGTTTAGTTAAAGACTGTAGTTTAGTAAAAAAGTTCTATAAAGCAGTGGGCAGGGGCAAGCCCCTGCCCACTTTCAAAGTAGAATCTTTAAAATTCTCGAAGAGTCTAATAAAAAATATTAGATAAAAAGTCTTTTTTGATTAAGAAAAAACTCTTTTCTTTAGCCTTTTGAAAGACTTTCCCAACCCATAGTAACGTCTTCTAACAACACTGAGCTGTTATAAATTTCAAGAATAATTAGTAAAAAAACTGCAAATAAAGCCATAAAAATTCCCATTAATACTGTTGTACCCCAACCTGGTAAAACTTTACCAGCTTCTGAATTTAATGGTTTTAATAGTCTACCTAATTTTGTGCTAATCCCTGGAGGAAGTTCAGTGTCAGACGATGTTTCGATTTTTGAAGAAATTTTTGTTGCCATATCTTGTTTGCTAATAAGAAATTTTTACTTTATGTAATTACTAAAAAACTTTCTATTTTATAAATATAAAACCAGCTGTCCCGCAAATTCTTTGACTTTCAAAATGAAGATTAACTAGTCTTCATCTAAAAATTTACGATTTTCTTTTGCTGGAAGGTTCTTAAAACTCTACTGAATAACTAGAATTCGATTTGAAGAGGCAGGAGTCTTTCTTTCTTTTTTTTATAAAAAAGAAAAGTCCCACTATTCTTTAGAAAGGTTTTTCTCTCTTCTTTAGAAAAAACATTTGCTAGGTTTTGTTTCATTTAGATTTTTTTCTAGCCATAAGTTTTTTTGAATTTATCACTTTAAAAAATTTTATTCTATTTGCGGAATTCTATTACTTGTGGAAAAAAAGGGACTTTAAAAAAAGACATTTTTTTATGATTCTTTCTTAAAAAAAAGTTTTTTAAAAAAAAGCGGAGAGGAGGTTTTATCTAAAAACCCTCAGAAAGGGCTCAAATTTACTTCCAGAGAGAGTTTTTTTCGAAAAAGGTAGAATCTATCATAAAAGAAAAAAAACCCTCTTAAAACGCTAAATTTTGCATCTAAAGCTCTTTTTTAGAAAAGGTCAGAATACCTTAAAAACGCACATTTTTCTTTAAATAAAAGATTTTTTCTTAAAAATGCTTTTTTTATAAAAAAAGCAGAGAGGCCCCCTGCTTTTGAAAGAACTCCGTTTTGATTTTGATTTTGAAAAAGGGCCCCTGTTTTTAAAGAGCTACGTGAGGGTTGTTTCCATAAAAACCCTCAGAAAGGGCTCAATTTTGCTTCCAGAGCGAGTTTTTTTAGAAAAAGAGAGAATCTATCATAAGCGAAAAAAACACTCAGAAAGGGCTAAATTTAGCTTCTAGAGCTTTTTTTTATAAAAAGATAGAATCTCTTAAAAAAGGACTTTTTTTTCTATTAAAAGAGCTTTTTATCATTTCTAAAAAATTATAAAAACAGGAGTCAAAATTTTGCTCTTTTTGGCTTCTACTTTTATTCAGAGAGTCTTTTTTTTAGTTTTTCTTTTTTCATTTGCTAGCCCTTTTTGTTTGCGGAGCACAGGTTAGCAAAAGCTGCTTTTTTTCTTTTTTAAAAAATTGTATGAAAGTGTTTTTATTCTACAAAGAAACTCTCTCAATTTTTTCGAAAATTTCAAAAAGAGGATTCGATTAGAGTGAATAGAGTTTTTGTTCTCTGAACTTTTTCACACCACTCTAATTCCTTTTCTTTCTTTTTGTTGAAGCTAGCTTCTTATCTTTTTTCTTTTTGTTGTAGGGAGGACGTTTGAAAAATTTTTAGAATAAAAAGAGGTTTAAACTTGTGGGCAAAAGCTACCCCCCTTTTTTCTCTTTTTAAAAGACAATGGTCCTTTTTATGGGGGTGTCCATCAATTTAAATTTTTTTATTCTAAAGAGAAAGGTGGCCCTATTTGCTTTGACATAAAAGCTTAAAGAAAAAGGGTGGCTAGACCTTTCTCTTTTTTGAATTATGGGGAAAGGCGAATTCCCTTTCCCCATTTAAGAAAAAAAAGAAAAAGAATTCTTTTCAGCAAAGCCTTTTTTTTCATCTAATTTTAGATAAAGAAAGAAAAAACACAAAAAAAGAAAAAAAGACTATCTTACAATACGTGGTGGTTCTCTAAAAAAGATTGCAAAGAAAATGATACCTAATGTTCCAATTAATAAAAAAGTATAAACTAGTGCTTCCATAGATTTTGATTTTTTGACGAATGTCTTTGATATTAAAATAAATTCGATTTTTTCTCTATTAAAAACTTTTCTAATTTTCTAATTTTTTCTTAATAGATAGTCAATCATTTGCACCAAAAAATTGGGGCCCAACTTTTTCTTTCTATATCCTACACCCTTTTCCTTTCTATTCAAAAAATTTTGCTAATATTCGCTAAACTCGGGCTTTTTCAAAAGCCAGCAAACTCAAAAAAGCCGAAGAAGAAAGTTTTTTCAAAAACAGGGCTCTAAAAATTGAAAAGGCCCTTTTTTTGTTTCCTCTTTTTCTAGTTTTTTGGGGAAGGGTTGCACCCTTTCTTTTTTTGGCGAAGTTCGAGTTCGGGTTACACCCTAATTTAGAAAAATATTTAGACTTATGAAAGTTTCTTTTAGATTCGAAGAAGGTTCTCTCTTTCTGAGAATTCAAAAAAACTCTTTTTTAGAAGAGTTAAGAATTGTTATTTGTTCAAGAGAAAAAGGGTGTAACCCGAACCCGAACAAGGTTCACTCTTTTTCTGTTTTTTTGCAGGGCCACTGCCCTTTTTCAAAAACGAAGTTCGGGTTTATATTACAGGCCTCTTAAAATATTCAGGCCCTTTTCCGCAAAAAAGAAGAAGGGCTTTTTTAAAAGCGAGGTCCCCTGCCCGAACCCTTAATCTTTTTGGGCGGAGCTCTTCTTTTACGTAAGAACCCTTTTCCGTAAAAAAAAGAAGGTAGGCCCGAAAGAGTTAAGAGGCCTTTTTAAAGAAAAAGAGCTCTGCCCTTTTTTTTTACAGAAAAAGGTTTAGGTTACACCCTTCTTATTTGCAGAGAATTTCTAAATAAGAAATTCAGAAATTCTCTGAAATTCCAAAATTCTCAAAAGCTGAAAAAAGAAATTTTTTTCTTTTTAAAGCTTTCAAAAACTTCTTAAACACCTTGGCGAGCCGTTGAAGGGTCACCAACTTTCTGGAATTTACCAAATTCTACTTGGTCTGTTACATCATCATCAATCCCTGCAAAACGATCACGTGCTAACGTACGAGCACCATGCCAGATATGACCAAAGAAGAAAAGTAAAGCGAAACATAAGTGACCAAATGTAAACCAACCACGAGGGCTGCTACGGAAAACACCATCAGATTGAAGAGTAGCACGGTCAAATTCGAAAATTTCACCTAATTGAGCACGACGAGCGTATTTCTTAACAGTAGCTGGGTCACTGAATGTTAAACCATCTAGTTCACCACCATAGAAGCTTACAGAAACACCTACTTGTTCAATACTATATTTCGACTCAGCACGTCTGAAAGGAACGTCAGCACGAACTAAACCATCTTTGTCAATTAATAAAACAGGGAATGTTTCGAAGAAAGTCGGCATACGACGAACGTATAATTCATTGCCATCACGATCTTTGAAAACCGCGTGGCCTAACCAACCTACTGCAATACCATCACCGCTGTTCATCGCACCAGAACGGAAAAGACCGCCTTTGGCAGGGTTGTTTCCAATATAATCATAAAAAGCTAATTTTTCAGGGATTTTTGCCCAAGCTTCAGTCACCGATTCACCAGCTGCAAGGCTCTTACTCACACGTTTTTCAATTTCTTGTTGGAAGAAGCCTTGGTCCCATTGATATCTTGTTGGACCAAATAATTCAACAGGTGTTGCTGCTGAACCATACCACATAGTTCCTGCAACTACGAAAGCAGCCCAGAAAACAGCAGCAATACTACTAGAAAGTACAGTTTCGATGCTTCCCATTGATAAGCCTAAATAAAGACGAAGTGACGGACGAACACAAAGGTGGAATAAGCCAGCTAAAACACCTAAAATACCAGCTGCAATATGGTGAGCAGCGATGCCCCCTGGATTGAATGGGTCAAACCCATCAGAACCCCAAGAAGGTGCTACTGGTTGAACACTTCCAGTTAAACCATAAGGGTCTGAAACCCAAATCCCAGGACCAAAAAGTCCAGTAATATGGAATGCACCAAAACCAAAACAAACTAAACCTGAAAGGAAAAGGTGAATCCCGAAAATTTTAGGAAGGTCAAGTGCTGGTTTTTTCTCACGTGGGTCACGGAATAAATCAAGGTCCCAGTAAGTCCAGTGCCAAATAGCAGCTAGGAAAAGTGCCCCTGAAAGAACAATATGAGCAGCAGCAACGCTTTCATAAGTCCATTCAAAACCAGTATTAGCAATTGTTTCACCACTAATACTCCAACCACCCCATGATTTTGTAATACCTAAACGAGTCATGAAAGGCAAAACAAACATCCCTTGTCTCCACATAGGATTTAAAACTGGGTCAGAAGGATCGAAAACAGCTAGTTCGTATAAAGCCATTGAACCAGCCCAACCTGAAACTAAAGAAGTGTGCATTAAGTGAACTGCAATTAAGCGGCCCGGGTCATTTAACACAACTGTATGTACACGATACCAAGGTAAACCCATAAATATTGTCTCATTTTTTCTTTTTTACTTTCTTGATGAGGGAGAGGATTCACTCTAAGTCAAAATTCTTTTAAAAAACTGTGACTCAAGAATTTGGGTTTTTCCGCTAACTCTTTCGTTTTTTAGGAAAAAGGATTGGTCAAAATTGAGCACTTTGAAACAAAGGTCCTCTCTAAAAAAAGACCCAACCCTGTTTCGATTCAAATGGGACAGGTTTTGACGCAAAAGAAGAGCTCCACCCTTCTTCTTTTTTTGACAGAAAAGAGACCTTCCCATCGTAAAAAAAGAAGGCAGGTCCCAAAAAAGTTAAGAGGCACTTATTTAAAAAGCTCCGCCTTCTTCTTTTTTTTACAAAAAGAGGCACTTATTAAAAAAGCTCCGCCTTCTTCTTTTTTTTACAAAAAAGGCCCAAAATATTTAAGAGGCCTTTTATAAAAAGCTCTGCCCAAAAAGATTAAGGGCCTATAGAATTAAGAGGCCTTTTTAAAGAAAAAGAGCTCCGCTTTTTAAAGAGGGCTTATAGAATTAAGAGGCATTTTTAAAGAAAAAGAAAAAGAGCTCCGCTTTTTAAAGAGGGCCTATAAAATGAAGAGGCCTGAGCTCCGCCTAAAAAGAAAAAAGGCCCGAAATATTTAAGAGGCCTTTTTAAAGAGCTCCGCTTTTTAAAGAAGGCCTATAAAATTAAGAGGCCTTTTTAAAAAGCGGAGCTCAGGTTCGGGTTACACCCCATGGTTTCGATTCAAAACATTTTTAAAAAGAATTTTTTGAATTAAGGAAAGCGCTTCTTTTCTTTTTTTATTTAGGGTAAGCGTTAGGTTAAACAATAGACTTTAGAGTATTATGTATTTTCTTTTTTGTATATGAAGAATTAAGCTAAAAAAACATTCAATTTTTCTAAATCTTTTATCGAACTAAATCTAATGTGGTAAAGTTTTTTTTTAAGAAAAAGAAGAATGTGAATATCTAAAATTTTTCTAAATTTTTTGAAAAAACAAGGTCTAGAGGCTTTTTAGCTCTTTTTTCTATTTTAAAACCAAAAGTTCTTAATTGCAAGAAAGGAGAAACTTTTTAAGAAAGACTTCCCTTTCTCTTTGAATTCAGAAGGAATTCAAAGAGGATGAAATGGAATAAGAAAAGCTTTTTTCTTTAGAACTTTTACCTGTTCAAAACCAGGTTTAAACTGTTTTTTAAAGCTAAACAAAAAAACTTCACTATTAGAAAACTCCGCCTTCTTGTTTTTTTTTACAGAAAAAGTCCCGAAATCTTTAAAAGGCCTGAGCTCCGCCCTTCTTTTTTACAGAAAAAGGGTCATTGCCCTTATTAAAAATTTCCGCTTTTTAATAAGGGCCTATAGAATTAAGAGGCCTTTTTAAAGAAAAAGAGCTCCGCTTTTTAAAGAGGGCCTAGAAAATGAAGAGGCCTTTTTAAAGAAAAAGAGCTCCGCTTTTTTAAAGAGGGCCTATAAAATGAAGAGGCCTGAGCTCCGCTTTTTAAAAAGGTTCGGGTTACACCCTTCTTCTTTGCGGAGCCCAAGTTTAGAAAGAGAATTGTTCTTTTTTTTAAAAGATAATTAAAAGAAAGAAGATTTTTCTTTTTAAGGTCTTTTTCATTAAAAAACAAATTTTGCCACCAATTTAGCGCCTCAGGAGGGAATCGAACCCCCGACTTATCGCTTAGAAGGCGATTGTTCTATTCCGCTGAACTACTGAAGCAACATAAGAAAAGAAAAAGTTTTTTTTGAAGAGCCTTTTTTCTATTACTCTCTCTTTCTTCTGCTCTGGACTGGTGCAACCCTCTTTCAAAAGAAAAAGGCCTTTTTCTTTTGCTGGCCTTCTTTTTTGAATTAAGAAAAGCAGAGAGCTGGTCAAAACACCCCACAAAAAGCTAGTTGTTGTATAAAGCAAATTTTTTGACTAGAAAGAGAGACTCTCTGGTCAGAACCCCAGGTACTCATTCTTTTCTTTAGAAAACCTTCTTCTCTTTCTAAAAAGTGTGTCCTTGTCAAATTGAAAATTCAAAAAATCTTAGAATTTCTCTGAAATTTCTTCCTATTTTTCAAAAAAGAATTGTGCCTGCTACTAGAGTTGAACTAGTGACACCCCGCGTATGAAACGGGTGCTCTAACCACTGAGCTAAGCAGGCATAATATCTAATTCTATCATAAAAAAAGAAAATTAAAAGAGTTTTTTAAAAACACTTTTTTGAATTTTCATTTCAAAAATGTTTTTGCCTCTTTTTTACACTCTAATTAGAGAGGAATAGGGAAGGAAACTCTCTTTTGAAGTGACGCTCCTTTTAAGAAGCTATGCAAGAATTTTTTGAAAGAATGCGTTGCACAAATGCTTTTTTATTAAGTAAGAAAAAGGTTTGTAAAAATTCAAACCTTTCTTTATTAGAAGATTTTTATTTTCTATGAATTAGAAATTCTTCCTTTTTCTTTATTAAAAAGAAAAAAGGGTTTGCACCCAAGCTCCGCTTTCTTTTTTTCCTTTTTTTACTAAGAAAGGGGAAAGGGCTCTAAAAATTTACGAGGCCCTTTTTAAAAAGCCTCTTAAATTTTATGGGCTCTTTTTTAATTAAAGAAGAGGGCCTCTGCCCTTTTTAAAAAGCGGAGCACTTTTTCTTTAAAAAGGCCTCTTAAATTTTATGGGTTCTTCTCTAATTAAAAGGAGGGTAATAACTGGAACGGGGCCATAGCCTGAACCTTAAAATTTTTTGGGTTCAGGTTTTTTCATTTCAAAAAAGAGGGTGGGCTTTTTAAAAGCCCGAACGGGGTTCGGGTTGCACCCTTTTTCTGTAAAAAAGAAGGGCTTTTTAAAAAGCGAGGGCCTGAAATTTTAAAGAAGCCCGAATTCTTTTTTAAAAAAAGGAGGGTAAGAACTTTTTTCTTTTTTTGGCAGGGCTCTTCTTTTGAGTAAAAACCTTTTTTCTATAGCTGAGATCTACCTGCACCCCGTTAAAGAACCCGTGCTACGCACGTTTAAAGGTCCCCACTTTTCGAATTTTTTTCTAGAAAAGTGAAGTCTCTGACAGTTCAAAAGGTCAATAAAATGGGGAAGGAGAACCCCCTTCCCCATTTCTTCAAAAAAAAAAGAGAACCATTTAATGTTGATGAGAAACCCCCCCTTTGCACATATCTAAAAAAGGGCGATGTCTTTTTTTAATAAAAACACCTTTTTTTGAAGTTTAGAATTCAAAAATGACTAATAGATTCAGTGTTAACAAATACCTATTAAGATTTAAATAAAATTAATTACGTTGATAAAGAGCAGTTCCTAAAAGAAAAGCTAAAAAACCAACTCCTAATGCAATGAACATGGCAATAAAAACTTGTGATTCAATAATTGTCATTTTTTGAACTTGTAATAAAATAAAACATTTTTTAATAATTCTGAACTAAAATAGCATCAAAACCTTTCTTTTTTAAGAGAAATGAAAATACCGGAACAGGGTTTTTTTCATTAAAAAAAGAGGGCGGGCTTTTTAAAAAGCCCTTTTTAAAAACGGAGTTCGGGTTGCACCCCCTTCTTTGAACTTTTGTGCAGAATTCAAAAACAAAAGTGTCCAGACTGAATCCTATTCGGGCTTTTTTATATTTAGAAATGGGCAGCTAGCTTTTTTCTTTTTGGGGCGAGGGCTCTTCTTTTACGTAAAGACCGGAACGGGGTTTTTGAAAAAGGGCGCAGCCTTTTTCAAAAGCTTTTTTGAACTTAAAAGAAGGAGGGCCCTTTTTCAAAAACGGGGTTCGGGTTACACCCTTTCTCTTTCAAAAAAAGAAGAAGGGGAGGTTCGGGTTACACCCTTTTCTCCTCAAAAAAGAAGAAGGGCGGAGCTCTTCTCTTGCGTAAAAACCGGAACCAGGTTCCGGCCAATAAAGTCTAAAAGGCCAACAAAAGAAAAAACGTCTTTCTTTTTGTCAGGACCCCTTAAAAAAAGGATTTTAAGAGGAACCTTGTTCGGGTTTTTTAAAAGGGCGAAACCTTTTTTTAGCACTTTTCTTAGACAAAAGAACTTCATAATAATTTATCATAAGAAAAAGAAAAACCGGAACAGGGTTTTTTTCATTTCAAAAAAAGAGAGCGGGCTTTTTAAAAAGCCCTTTTTCTTTTTTGGACGGGGTGTTTTCGTTTTAAATAGGGCTTTTTATAAGGTTGCACCCTCTTTAAAAAGCAGAGCTGGGGCAAAAGCCCTTTCCCCTTTCTTTGTAAAAAAAGGAAAAAAAGATGGACGGGGCCCAAAAGAGATAAAAGGCCTGAACCTTCAAATTTTTTGGGTTCTGGTGTTTTCCTTTTAAAAAAGGGCTTTTTAAAAGGTTGCACCCCCTTTTTTCATAAAAATGGCCCCCTCTGTTTAAAGAAGGGATAAAATTCATTTCTAGAGTGAGTTTTTCTTTCAAAAAGGTCATAATCTATATAAAAAAAAGATTTTTTTTAAGAGTCCCCATTTATAAAAGAAGAAAGGGGGACCTTTCTCTTTTTAAAAGAAAAGGGGGACTTTTTGAAATTTAAACAACTTTTTTTTATTTAGAAAAAAGCATAGAGGGCCCTGCTTTTTAAAGAACTCCGTTTTGATTTTGATTTTGAAAAAGGGACCCTGCTTTTTAAAGAGCTACGTGAGGGTTGTTTCTTTAAAAACCCTCAGAAAGGGCTTAAATTTGCTTCCAGAGCGAGTTTTTTGAAAAAAAGGTCATAATACTGCTGTTTAAAAAAAAACTCACTCTGGACGCAAAAAAAGACCATTTCTGAGGATTTTGGTTTCTCCCCATGTTTTGAAGAAAAAAAGATTTTCTCTTTTAGTGTTAAACTCTCTAAAAACCGGAACGGGGTTTTTTCATTTTCAAAAAAGAGGGCTTTTTAAAAGCTGCGCCCCCTTCTTTCACAAAAAATGGCCCCTTCTGAAAAGGCTAAATTTGGCTTCCTTTTAAAAACAGAGAGGTGTGCAACCCGAACCACGTTTATGAAAAAGGTGTAACCCGAACCTGAACCCAAAAAATTTTAAGGTTCAGGCCTTTTCTCTTTTTTGGGCCCCGTTTTTGAAAAAGGGTGCAACCCGAACCCCGTCCAAAAAAGAAAAGGGCTCTTTTTTTTGAAAAAAGCTCGGAATACCTTAAAAAAACATTTTTCTTTAAAAAAAGAAAAATAGCCTTTTTAAAAGAAGAAAAAGGGGGACTTTTTTGAAAAATGGGGAACCTTAAAAAATTTTTTTTTAATTAGAAAAAAGCAGAGAGGAGTCTTTAGATAAAAACCCTCAGAAAGGGCTCAAATTTGCTTCCAGAGAGAGTTTTTTGAGAAAAAGGTAGAATCTATCATAAAAGAAAAAAACCCTCTTAAAAGGCTAAATTTTGCATCTAAAGCTCTTTTTTGAGAAAAGGTCAAAAGAACTTAAAAACGTACATTTTTTTTAGATTCTTTCTTAAAAAGCTTTTTTGAGTTCGAAAAAGCAGAAAGGGCCCCTGCTTTTTAAAGAACTCTTCTCTTATTAAAAGGAGGCCCCCTGTTTTTGAAAGAGCTACGTGAGGGTTGTTTTGAAAAAAACCGGAACGGAGTTTTTTTCAAAAAGCTGCGCCCGCTTCTTAAAAAAAAATGGCCCCCTCCGGAAGGGTCAAATATTGCTTCCTTTTAAAAGAGAGAAGTGCCCTTCTTTTTAAAAAAAGATAAAATCTATCATAAGAGAAAAAAACCGGAACTCCGTTTTTTAAAAAGGCTGCACCCCCCCTTCTTCCACAAAAAATGGCCCCCTCTAGAAAGGCTAAATTTAGCTTCTAGAGCTTTTTTTGAGAAAAGGTCAAAAGAACTTAAAAAAAGAAAAAAGGCACCCTTTCTACCTCTTCTAATGAAAAAAGGAAAATAGGGGGACCTTAAAAACGTCCCCCTAATTCTCCTTCTCCATCCTTTTCAATGCTTTAGATTTCAAAATGCTTAAACTTACAAAATTCTTTTCTGATTCCTTAATAACTTTTTTTTCATTTTTTTATGAAGAAAACCTTTTAGTAGCTTTTTCGTTAGCGCTACAGCGCTAAAAACTGTTCTTAAAAGAAAAACAAAAAAGTCTTTTTTAAAAGGTTTTTAGAACTTTCTGTTTCATTCTAAGTGAAGAGATGAACTTTTTTAAAAACAAAAAGAAAGTTTTGAAAACAAAAAGAGAGTTTTGAAAACAAAGACTTTTTAGATTTCTTTCCTTTTTTAACTTCAAAAAAGCTTTTTTTCATAAGGTTTTTAGATTTCTTTCCTTTTTTCTAAGTGATGGGATGAACTTTTGAAAAACGAAAAAGAAAAAGCTTTGAAAACAAAGGCTTTTTCTACATTTCTTTTTTCATTTTGATTAAGAGCGATGTCTAAAAGAGATTATAGAAAACGAAACAAAAGAATGTTTCTTTTAAAAGTTTTCTTTTTCTTTTTCAAAAACTGGGGAAGGGTTCTTTTCGATTCTTTCAAAGAAACTGGGCTGTCTGAGCATATATGAATCATTGTTTTTTTTATCCTTCTTTAACAAAAAGAGAAATATTCTTCTTTTCTTTAATATTTAAAAAAGAATCGATGGCTTGGTTTCTTCTTAATGGTCGAGTTACCAGCTCTAAAACTTCTCGAGCATTTACAAAACCATGAATTTGAGCAAAAGTGAATTCAACTGACCACTTCGTGTTGATTCCACGGGCCTCTAAAGGGTTGCAGTGTGCCATGCCTGTGATTACCAAATCTGGTAAAAGCTCTCGAATCCTTAAAATTTGCAAAGCATTGTCTGGTTTTTCAACAATGCGAGGCATAGGAACATTCATATCTAAACAAGTTTTTTCTAATAAAGCCAATTCTGCAGCTTGAAAACGACGGTCCATATAAGGAATTCCTATTTCAGTAACAATCATTCCACAACGAATTAAAAATCTAGCAAGCGAAACTTCTAAAATATTGTCTCCCATAAAAAAAACAGACTTTCCTCTAATTAAATTCAGATATTCTGTTAATCCATTTGAAATTTTAGATTCTCTTTCTTCTAAACCCTGCGGAATCACATTAAATACAGAACAAATTTTTTCAATCCATGCACGAGTTCCATCATGCCCAATAGGAAAAGGCGCACCAATTAAATGGCATTTTCGACGACGCATTAAAGTCATAGCTGTTCGACTTAAAAAGGGATTCACACCACAAACATAAACACCTTCACCTAAAACTGGTAATTCAGAATAACGCTGTGCTGGTAGCCAACCTGAAACTTTGATACCTTGACGTTTCAACTCGAGTGTTAATTGTTGACAAACCGTGCTTGGTAAAGAACCAAAAAGGACTAAAGGTGGATGGTCCACGTATTCGCTTTCCTTCTGAACGCCTTTTTGTGCTAAAGCAGGAAGAGAGGAAGAAGAGAAGTTTTCTTTTTTCTGAGAGTCTAAACTGTTTAAGACTGTTCTTTCTGGGCAACGCGCAGCCATTGCAGCTAAAACAGTGTCTTCACCTTGTGTAAAAGCATAATCGAGTCCATTTGCTCTTGCTACAACGATCGGTAAAGATATTTCAGCTTCTAAACGAGGAGCCATTCCCTCTAAATCCATTTTAATGATTTCAGTTGTACAAGTACCAATCCAAACAAGAACACTAGGGTTACGGTCTTGCTTGATTTGCAAACAAAGTCTTTTTAATTCTTTATAATCGTTTAACTGAGCTGAGATGTCAGCTTCTTCTAACTCAGCCATGGCATAACGTGGTTCAGCAAAAATCATCACACCCAAAGCATTTTGTAAGAAATAACCACAAGTTTTTGTTCCTATTACTAAAAAAAAAGAGTCTTCGATTTTTTGATAAAGCCATGCAACACAGCTAATCGGGCAAAACGTATGGTAATTTCCAGTCTCACATTCAAATTTAAGAGTTTCATTTGGATTTGTTTTTTGAAGCATTTTAGAAAAAGTTTTGACAAAAAATTCACAATTTTTGATTTTAAGAAAATTCGCCCCTTTCTCTAAAGAAAAGAAAAAAGACTCTGGACCCGTGCGGAGTTTTCTTTAATTAAAAACAAAAAAGCCCAGCAACAGAAAAAAGGCCAAAGCTTCGTTTTTTTAAGAAAAAAGCCAGCAAAAGAAATAAGTCCCTGCAAAAAAAAAGAAAAGAGCGAACCAAAAAAGAAGAAGACCTTCTTCTTTTTTTTACAGAGAAAAAGGTTTTTACCCAAGCGGAGCTTTTTAATAAGAGCAAAGGCCCTATTCTTTGAATTCAAAAAGAGCCCATAAAATTGAAGAGGCCCGAACTCTCCCAAAAAAGAATAAGGGCCCTCATTTTTGAAAGAAGAGGCTCTTTTCTTTTCAAAAAAAAAGAAGAGACGGGGCCCTAAAGAGATAAAAGGCCTGAACCTTCAAATTTTTTGGGTTCAGGTTCGGGTTGCACCCGAGCAGAGCTCGGGCAAAAGCCCTTTTCTTTAAAAAGAAAAAGGCGGGGCTTTTTAAAGAAATCTTTAAAAGGCCTGAACCTTAAAATTTTTTGGGTTCAGGTTTTTTCATTAAAAAAGAGGGCTTTTTCCTTTTAAAAGAGGGATTTTTAAAGGGTTGCACCCTTTCTTTTTTAAAAAAAAGAAGAAGGCGGGGTTTTTTAAAGAAATCTTTAAAAGGCCTGAACTCTGTTCAGGTTTTTTCATTTCAAAAAGAAGGCTTTTTAGAAAGGGTGCACCCTTTCTAAAAAGCTCCGTCCAAAAAGATTAAGGGTGTGGGCAGGTGCCCTCGCATTTAAAAAAGCCCTTCTTCTTTTTTTTACACATAAAAGGGCTCATAAAATTGAAGAGGCCGAACCTTAGAATTTTTTTGGTTCGGGAAAGTTTTTTTTCTTTCTTCTAATAAAAAAGGTTTTCTTTTTTTTTAGACTAGAAAAGTTTTTGCCTTTCAAATTTCAGAGGTCCTTTCTTCATCAAAAAAACGGAAAAAATGCGAAAAAAGAATGAAAAAAAGGTCTTCTTTTCTTCAGTCGAAAAAGGGGAACTTTTATTTAGTAAAAAAAAATTTTTTATTCAATGTAAATGTAAGACCAGTAAATAAATCAAGAAATTGCTTTTTACCCAAGCGTAGGCTTTTCTGGTTAAAAAAGAAAGCCTCCCAACAAAAGAAAAAAGGCCTTTTTTTTACGGGGTGCAACCCTTTTTCAAAAACCTGAACAGAGTTCAGGCCTTTTAAAGATTTCTTTAAAAAGCCTCGCCTTCTTCTTAAAAAAAAAAAAGGGTGCAACCCTTTAAAAAGCCCTAGTTTAAAAAGAAAAAACCTGAACAGAGTTCAGGCCTTTTAAAGATTTCGGGCCCCATTTTTTAAAAAGGGCCTTTCAAATTTTTTGGCCGGAACCTTAAAATTTTTTGGTTCCGGTTTTTACCCTCCTTTTCTTTCAAAAAAAGCCCATTAAAATCTTTTTTTAAAGGGGTCCTTATTAAAAAGCTCCGCCTTCTTCTTTTTTTTGAAAGAAAAAGGGCCCGAAATATTTAAGAGGCCCTTTATAAAAGCTCCGCCCAAAAAAGAAAAATGTTCGGGCCTCTTAAAGAGTTCTTTAAAAAGCCCTCGCTTTTTAAAAAGCTTTTTACCCAAAAAAGAAAAAGGCCTGAAAAAATTTAAGAGGCCTTTAAAAGAAAAAAAAACGGAGTTCAGGTTTCGGTTACACCTATTTCTTTTTTGGCAAAGTTCGGGTTACACGCTTCTTCTTTTAAAAAAAGAAAGTGAAGCGGAGAACTAGGTGCTTTTTACATAAAAAAGAGCAAGAAGGTAAGAAAGGAAAAGGAACAAGAAACTTATTGTGCTTCTGAATTCTTTGTTAAAAAGACTTTCTTTTTTACCTTCGCGCAGCTCTTTTCTTTTTTGGCAAAAGAAAAAGGGTCAGCAGAAGGTCCCTTTTTTTAAGCAAGAAAAGGGGGACTTTTTTTATAAAAAAGGAAAACTAAAGAGTCTTTTTTGAAAATCTAACAAAAGAGTATTAGGAAAGAATCAAAGAAAGAACGAAAAGTATAAAAAACTTCTTCTGCTTTCTTATTCTTTGTTTTTTACTTCATTCTAAAACGGATTAGCCTACTATCGGAGTTGAACCGATAACTTTCGGTTTACAAAACCGATACTCTACCAATTGAGTTAAGCAGGCTTCTTTCTTTAGATTTTATATTTTAATTCATGTTTGTCAAAAAAGAAAGATTTTTTTAAAAACAAAAAGTTATGCTTCGCTAAAAATTTTGTTAAAAAAGGCCCCTGCCCTTTCTTTTTTTGGCAGAGTTCGGCGAAAAAAATTGTTTTTTTCTTCATAAAAAAGTTCTAAAGGGGACGTCAAGCTTGTGGTCAGATAAAGGTCAAAGATTGTCAGGGGCCCCATTCCTCTTTAAAAGAAAAAATTGAGAGGACCAAAATTTTCCTCCTCTCTTTCTTGAAAAAGAGAGGAGTCTAAACTTTTTAGATTTTAAAAGATTAAACCTTTGCTAATCTAAAAAGAATTTCTGATTTTTTCTTTTTTTGTAAATCAATCAGAAGAGAGTGAATTATAAATTACCACTGCGAGTAGCAGCTAAAACAACAACCGCAGGACCTGCTGTAACGATTAAAAAAATTGCAAAAAGTTGTAATAATGTTTCCATATGCTCAATTTGGTGGTTTTTTGACCCAGGCGAAGCCCGGGCAGAAGCCCTTTCTAATTAAAAGAGTCTTCTTTCTGAATTTTTTATATTAACTAAGCTCTTTAAACTCCTTTTTGAATGATAAAAAGCGTCTAAAAAAAAGAAAAACCAATTTTCCGTTTCAAAAAAGGACTTTTCCGCAAAAAGCTTTTTTTTATTAAAAAAAGAAAAGCGAGTGCCATCGAAGTTTCATTTCTTGGTACACACTGTTTTTTAATCCAAGAATTTCTGATTTGATAATAAAAGACACTAATAATTAACTATACAATCTTAAAGAAAAACACCTTTTTAGTCTGTTTTCTTTTAAGCTAAAGAAAAAAAAAAGAATATTTTTAATGCTCTTTTTAAGTGATTTGATTTAAAGATTGTCCTAAAGTTTGAAAACTTTAGGATTTTTTCTTTTTTTTGAATTTTTCTTTGCTCTTTTTAAAAATCCTCACCAAAAAAAGAGAGGGCCCTTTTTCAAAAACGGGGCCCAAAAAAGAGAAAAGGCCTGAACCTTCAAATTTTTTGGGTTCAGGTTCGGGTTACACCCGAGCAGAGCTCGGGCAAAAGCCCTTTTCTTTTTTTTTAGGCAGGGGCTTTCGCTCCGCTTTTTAAAGAGGGCAAAAGCCCTTATTCTATAAAAAAAGAAAAAGGGCGGAGCTCTTCTCTTGCGCAAAAGCCCTTGTTTTTTGGGCGGAACCTGGGCAAAAGCTAGCAAAAGTCCATATTTTTTGAAAGAAGAAAAGGGCACCAATTTAGAAGAGAAAAATTTCTAATTAAAAAATCTTTTTTAATTAAAAAAGAAAAAAAGTGCCTTTTCTTCTTATGGACCCATGCTTTTTTCTTCTCTAATAAAGAAAGGTTCCGCGCAGGTAAAAAAGACCACATATTCTCTTCATAAAAATTGGGGAAGGAAAGTTTCTGTTCCCCATTTAAGTTCTTTTCAAATTTTAAGAAACATAATAACAAACTAGGAGTGGTCTAAAGAACTCCTTTCTCTTTTAGAGGAAAGGAAAGCTTAAACTTCAAGTTTGAGAAATTTTTCTTTTCTTTTTTGAAGTTTCTTTCTTTTGAATCTAAAGAAAAAGAGAAAAAAAGTTAAACTAAAAAGAAATCAAGTTCTTGTTGCGGTTCTTTAGCTGTTTGACCAGAATTTGAAAGAGACGAAGGCGGATTTAAATAGAAATCTGATAACATGCTAAATAATTCACGATCAGACAACTCACGCGGAACAACACCTTCAGGTTCAGTCAAAAGTTGATCAGCAATGTTTAGGTAATAATCCAGTACAAAATTTAAAGAAGGTTCAGACTCTGCCATTTCAAATAAAGTTTTTCCTTTCACACGAGAAACACGAATATCTTCTAATAAAGGTAAAACTTCAAGAACTGGAATTGGGCAAGCTTGTACGTATTTATCAATTAAATCACGTTTCGCTGTTCGGTTTCCTATTAGACCCGCAAGTCTTAAAGGGTGTGTACGTGCTTTTTCACGAACCGAAGCAGCGATTCGATTTGCTGCGAATAAAGCATCAAACCCATTATCAGTCACAATAATGCAGTAATCCGCATAATTTAAAGGTGCTGCAAACCCACCACAAACTACATCACCTAGTACGTCAAATAAAATAATGTCGTATTCATAAAATGCATTAAGTTCTTTTAAAAGTTTAACTGTTTCACCTACAACATAACCGCCACAACCAGCCCCTGCTGGTGGCCCACCAGCCTCTACACAATCAACCCCGCCATAGCCTTGATAAATCACATCTTCAGGCCATACGTCTTCATAATGGTAATCTTTAGCTTGTAAAGTATCAATAATGGTTGGAATTAAAAAACCAGTTAAAGTAAATGTACTATCATGTTTAGGGTCACAACCAATTTGTAAGACTCTTTTACCGCGACGAGCTAAAGCAATCGAAATATTGCAACTAGTTGTAGACTTTCCAATTCCGCCTTTCCCGTAAACTGCTAATTTCATAGAAAATTCTCCTATTTTTTGTTCAAAAAATGTGCGTTCAACAGCCGGAATTTTTCAGAACCAGGGAGAAGCCTTTCTTTCTTCTTCTCAGCGTTTTTTCTTTTGCTGGGCAAAAGCCCACTTTCAATTTCAAAACAGGGTTTCTATGCAAAAAAAGAGCCCGGCCCTTTTTAAAAAGCGGAGCTCTTTTTTTACGTAAAAACCGGAACGGGTTCCGGCTTTCTTTTTTTTTTTGGCGAGGCCCTTAAAATGAATGAAGCCCTTATTAAAAAGTTCCGCCCAAAAAGATTAAGGGCCTATTAAATTCAGAGGCCTTTTTAAAGAAAAAGAAAAGAAAAGGAAAAAGAAAAAGAGCTCCGCCCTTCTTTTTTACAGAAAAAGGTTCGAGTCGCACCCTTTTTCTTTTTTTTTTTACGAAAAAAAGGCCCAAAAAATCTAAAAAGCCCTTTTTCAAAAACGGAGTTCGGTTTACACCCGAGCAGAGCTCGGGCAAAAGCCCTTTTTCTGTAAAAAAAGAAGGACGGGGTTTTTGAAAAAGAGTTGCACCCTTTTCTCTTTAAAAAAAAAAGAAGATGGCGGAGCTCTTCTCTTGCGCAAAAGCTCTTTTCTTTTTTGGACGGGGCCCAAAAGAGATAAAAGGCCTGAACCTTAAAATTTCTTGGGTTCAGGTTCGGGTTGCACCCTCTTTAAAAAGCAGAGCTCGGGCAAAAGCCCGAACGGGGTTCGGGTTGCACCCTTTTCTTTTCCAAAAAAAGAAGAGGACGGGGCCCAAAAAAGAGAAAAGGCCTGAACCTTAAAATTTTTTGGGTTCAGGTTCGGGTTACACCCGAGCAGAGCTCGGGCAAAAGCCCGAACGGGGTTCGGGTTGCACCCTTTCCCCTTTCTTTGTAAAAAAAGGAAAAAAAGAAGGACGGGGCCCAAAATTTATAAAAGGCCTTTTTAAAAACCTAAACGGAGTTCAGGCCTTTTAAATATTTCGGGCCCCGTTCAGGTTTGGGTTACACCCGAGCAGAGCTCGGGCAAAAGCCCTTTTCTCTTTTTTGGTTTCCTCGTTTTCTAGTTTTTTAGGGAAGGGCCCTTTTCTAATTAGAAAAAAGCTTTTGCCCGTACTCCGCACGGGTTAACAAAGATTTTCTGTTTGGAATTGAATAGCTTTTTTGAATTTAGATAACAAAAGAGTTTAAGATACCAACAGCAAAAACTAATAAAAGCCAAATTAATAGGCCAGGTAAAACAATTTTTTTGTTTTCTGTCCAACCGTTAGGAAGTGCGAAAACAACTGGTACACCAATAACTAAAAGAAATGACAGTGCTACAAGTGCAAAAACAGTTAGTTGGAACATTGACGTCATAAGTAAGATAAGACTTTTTTTAAAAATTCAAAAAATTCGCCCCTTTTCTGAAAAAAAAAAGAAGGGGGCGGATTTGACTAGATGGTATTGAGAGAAAAGTTCAAATTTTTGATTTTACCAAAAAACGAAAAAGGCTTTTTAAAAAGCCCAGCTCCAGAGAAAAAAATTTTCACACTTTCTTTAAAGATGAAAACGACCATTCTAGCAAAATTAATGCTTATTAAAAATGCACTTCCAAATTTCGGAACCCTTTTAGGTTTTTTTGTTTAAATTCTTTCTATTTATTTGAGAGTCTGGAACCTTTTAGAAGATTTCTAAAAATGTTTTTTCGCTTTTCTAATTAGATGAAAAAAAAAGTGCAATCTGAACCCTGCCAAAAAAGAAAAACCCTTTTTTAAAAGAACAAAAGGGGTGTAATTCTTTTTAAAAAACCTGAACAGAGTTCAGGCCTTTTAAATATTTCTTTAAAAAGCCCCGTCTTTCTCTTTTTTTTACGGAGAAGGGTGTAACCCGAACCTTTTTAAAAAACGGAGTTCAGGCCAAAAAATTTGAAAGGCCCGAACGGGGTTCGGGTTGCACCCTTTCCCCTTTCTTAGTAAAAAAAGGAAAAAAAGAAGGACGGGGTTTTTGAAAAAGGGTTGCACCCTCTTTAAAAAGCAGAGCTCGGGCAAAAGCCCTTTTCTTTTTTTTGTGGGGCCCTAAAGAGATAAAAGGCCTGACCCCCGTTTTTTAAAAAGGTTCGGGTTGCACCCTCTTTAAAAAGCAGAGCTCGGGCAAAAGCCCTTATTCTTTAAAAAGAAGAAGGCGGGGCCCAAAATAGATAAAAGGCCTGAACGCTGTTCAGGTTTTTTCATTTCAAAAAAAGAGGGCTTTTTTCCTTTTAAAAGAGGGCTTTTTAAAAGGTTGCACCCTTTTCTTTTTTAAGAAAAGGCGGGGTTCGGGCTTTTGCTTTGGACGGAGTCCAGAGTCCCAGAATATTGCTAAATGTTTTTTTTAGTTTTTTCCTCTTTTATTTAAAAAAAAGAGCCCATAACAATTAAGAGGCCTTTTTTTGGGGCGGAGCTTTTTATAAAGGGCCTCTGCCTAAAAAAAGAAAAGGGTGCTACCCCGCCCTATTTAAAAGGAAAACACCCCGTCCTCTTCTTTTTTTGGAAAAGAAAAAGGGCTTTTGCCCGAGCTCTGCCTTTTAAAGAGGGTGCAACCTTTTCAAAAGCCCGTTCTCTTCTTTTTATTGAAAGAGAAAGGGAGCAACCCGAACCCCGTCCTCTTCTTTTTTGAAAGAGAAAGGGTGCTACCCCGCCCTATTTAAAAGGAAAACACCCCGTCCAAAAAAAGAAAGGGTGCAACCCGAACCCCGTCCAAAAAAGAGAAAGGGCTTTTTAAAAAGCGAGGGCCTCTGCCTAAAAAAAAGAAAAGGGCTTTTGCCCGAGCTCTGCTCGGGTGTAACCCAAACCTGAACCCAAAAAATTTGAAGGTTCAGGCCTTTTCTCTTTTTTGGGCCCCGTTTTTGAAAAAGGGCCCTCTCTTTTTTTGGTGAGGGCCCAAAATATTTAAAAGGCCCTTTTTAAAAAGCGGAGCTCGGGTAAAGACTTTTTAAACTTTCAAAAAAGAAGGTGCAGGTCGGGTCCAAAGATTTTATTTAGAAAGCTTCAACCCATGCGCAGCTTTATGTTTTTTCTTTAGTTGGGCCAGAAGAAAGCCTCCCCCTCTCTAACTTTTTCGTCTGGAATTTCATTCAAAAAACCACTCCTAAAGAAAAGAGAAGGGACCTCCCCCTAGCTAGATTTTTAGAAATTTTAGAAAATATTATCTAAAACTAACAGCTGATTGCCAAACAAAAGCTAATAATAGGAAAAGAATAGGAACTACTGGTAAAACATTTACAATTGGTTCAAAAGGTGCGTATGCTTCTGGTAATTTAGCAACGATCATAAAAAGTGTTTCCATAAATTTCTTCCATGCTGTATTCTAATTCTTACACAATGTTGTTTCAAAACAAAAGGTTTTTTAGAAACTCTAAAAATTTTTTTTAGAAACTGGTCTAAAATTTTCTAAATTTAGAAAATTCTGAAAATTCTAAAAAAGAGTTTGAATCTGGGCGGAGCCTTTCTGAATTTCAAAAAGAAAAAAGCCTTTTTTAAAAAACGGAGTTCGGGTTACACCCTTTTTCTTTTTTGGACGGGGGTTTTTTCCTTTCAAAAAAGAGGGCTTTTTCCTTTTAAAAGAGGGCTTTTTAAAAGGTTGCACCCTTCTTATTTGCGGAGCCTAGCAAAAGAAAAAATGTTCAAAAAAAGGCCTTTTTAAAGAAACTAGAAAGACTCTTTTCTCTCTTACATTAAAAAAGAGAAAAGAGAAGACTTTCTGCTTTAAGAAAAATTCATTAGAGTTTTTGAAAAGTCCCCAGCAAAAGAGAAAAGGTCTTCTTTTAATGGAAGAGTATTTTCTAAATTTTTAAGAAAGGAGCCCTATTGCCTTTTTAAACCTTTTTGAGAATTTTTGGCTTTCATTAATTCAAAAAAAGAAAAAATTTTAGTCTTTTTAAAAACCAGAAGATCTTAATCTTTTTTTAAAGCAGAAGTTTTTTTCTTTTGTTTTTAGACAAGCGAGCCCATCGGAGAGCTTTTGTTTCTATACTAATCAGAGTTTTTTGGTTTTCTCTTTTTCTTTTTAGAGAGCAGGACAGTATTGAGTAAAAGAAAACATTTTTTGATAAAATTTCGAAGAAACAAAAATTGAAGCTGAGAGATTTTTTATGTTCACTTTTTCTTTCGAAGAGAAAAAGAAGAGAGGTTTTTTTGTTTTACACTAGTTCTTAAAAAAAAAGTGGCTTAAAAGTTCAACCTTTTTTAGAAGAACACTAAAAAAGAAAAACAAAAAAGAACCGAAAAATTCTTTTTTCCTTACATCGAAAAGTTTGATAGTTTCTTTAAAAAAATTTTTTTTGGGTTACCTGGGACTCGAACCCAGAGCTTATCAGTTAAAAGCCGAGTACTCTACCATTGAGTTAGTAACCCACAAAACTAACTTAACAAGAAAGAGTTCCTCTTCTAAATAAAAAGGGAATGCAGTTTTTCTTTAGTTAGCAAACCTTAAAAGCAATATAATAACAAATATTGTGCAGGAATTCAATTTTTGTTTTTTCTAGCTTCTGGTTTTCTTTTCTAATCTAGTACCTTTTTGACTTAAAAGAAGAAGGGCCCTAAAAATTGAAGAGGCCCGAACTTTTTTCTTTTCTGGGCCAAAAAAGAAAAGGGCTTTTGCCCGAGCTCTGCTCGGGTGTAACCCGAACCTAAACGGGGTTTTTAAAAAGACCTTTTAAATATTTCTTTAAAAAACCCCGCCTTCTTCTTTTTTTTGAAAGAGAAAGGGCTTTTGCCCGAGCTCTGCTCGGGTCCAACCCGAACCTGAACGGGGTTCAGGCCTTTTATCTATTTTGGGCCCCGTCCAAAAAAGAGAAAGGGCTTTTGCCCGAGCTCCGCTTTTTAAAGAGGGTGTAACCCGAACCCCCGTTTTTGAAAAAGGTTTCTTCAATTTTATGGGCTCCTTTTCAAAGAAAAAGGAAGGTAAAAACCTTTTCTTAATTTAAAAAGGCAAAGCTTTGGTAAAAACCGGAACGGGGTTTTTTAAAAAGGCTACGCCCTTTCTGCTTTTAAAAAGGCGGTGTTTCGGTAAAAAGTCTTTTCTCTTCTAAAAAAGAAGACGGAACGAGGGCCCCTGCCTAAACCTTTTTCTTTTTTGGGCAGTGCTCCGGTAAGAACTTTTTTCCCCTTTCTTTGTAAAAAAAGGAAAAGAAAAGGTGCAACCTTTTAAAAAGCCCTCTTTTAAAAGGAAAAAGCCCTCTTTTTTTGAAATGAAAAAACCTGAACTCCATTCAGGCCTCTTAATTTTTGAGGGCCCCGCCAAACGAAGAAAAGGGTGTAACCCGAACCTGAACGGGGTTCAGGCTAAGGCCCCGTCCAAAAAAGAAAAGGGCTTTTGCCCTTTATAAAAAGCTCCGCCCAAAAAAAGAAAAAAGGTGCAACCCTTTTTCAAAAACGGGGGTTCGGGTTACACCCTCTTTAAAAAAGGCCCTCTCTTTTTTTTTGGTGAGTTTTTTAAAAAGGGCCTCATAAATTTTTTTTTTAAAAGCCCTCGCTCCGCCTTTTTAATTTAAGAAAGGGCGCAGCCTTTTTTAAAAAACCCCGTTCCGGTTTCTACCCTCCTTTTAATAAAGAGCCATTGCCCGAGCTCCGCTCGGGTTTTTAAAAAGGGCCTCATAAATTTTGTGGGCCCTCGCTCCGCTTTTTAAAAAGGGCAAAAGCCCTCACCCTATAATTGTTTTGGTTCGGGCCTCTTCAATAAAAAAAAGAAATTTTTCTTTAAAAAGCCCTTTATAAAAAGCCCCGCCCTTTTTTTTGAAAGAAAAAGGCCAAAAAAGTTCAAAAGATTTTCTTTTATTGAGTCAAAAAAGCCCTTTCTGAGAGTTTTGGTTTCTGCTCATGTTTTTAAGAAAGAATAGAAACTTAAGCACCATAGTGTTTTTTTGCTAGTAAACTTTTTTTTAAAAGTCATGAATTTTACAAGCAAAATAAAAACCCTTTTGAATTGATATTTCAAAACTAAAAGAAAAAGCTAAAAAGCAAACAGAACTTATTATGGGCCAAAATGAATTGCTTAAAAAAGCCGCTAGAAAACTTAAAACTTCTTTTTTTCATTCTTTCAAAAATTTATAAGAAAAAAACCTATTAAATTCAAAGAAAAAAGCATTTTATGAGAAAAATGTGCGTTTTCAAGGCTTCCTGCGGGGCCTTTTTCTTTTTTGAATAGATTCAGACCTTTTTTCAAAAACTAGCTCTAGAAGCTCAATTTGGCCCTTCCTGAGGTCCCCTGCGGGGACTTATGATAGGATTTCTATCTTTTGATAAAAAAGCGTGTTCTAGAAGCAAATTTTAGCCCTTCTTTAAACAGAGGGCGCCATTTTTTGTGAAAGAAGGGGGCGCAGCCTTTTTTAAAAACCCCGTTCCGGTTTTTATCTAAAAATTTCTCTGCGCTTTTTTCTAAATAAAAAATTTTCTTTTTTTTTAAGAAAATCCTTATAAATACAAAGAAAAAAGCTTTTTAAAGAAAAAAATCTTCGTTTAAACGCTTTTTGGAACCACTTTTTCTTTTTTGATGGTCTGAGACCTTTTTTCAAAAAAAAGGTCTCTAGAAGCAAATTTGAGCCCTTCTTTAAACAGAAGGGGCCATTTTTTTTTTAAGAGGCGGGCGCAGCCGGAACCCCGTTCCGGTTTTTAGAGCAAACTCCCTCTGCTTTTTTTCTAAAGAAAAGCTTTTAAGAAAAAATAGCCCTCTACGTTATTTCTAAAGAAAAAACACTTTTTTCTTTTAATAGCTTTTTTAAAAGAAAAACTTTCTTTTTTCAAAAAAAGCCTTTTAAATTCAAAAAAAAGAGCATTTTTAAAGAAAAAATCTTCGTTTAAAAGCTTTTTGGGGCCACTTTTTCTTTTTTTAGTGTGTTATGACCTTTTTTCAAAAAAAGGGCTTTAAGAAACAAAATTGAGCCCTTTCTGAGGGTTTTTATCTAAGACCTTGTCCCCGCTTTTTTCTAAAAAAAAACTTTTTTTTAAGAAAGAATAGCTTTTTTAAAAGCTAAAAGATATAATATATCATAAGAGTCCCCGCAGGGGACCTCTGAAAGAGCTAAAATTGGCTTCCTTTTAAAAAGAGAAAGGAGCGAGTTTTTAGAAAAAGAGAGAATCTATTAAAAAATGATTTTTTTTCAAAATATCCTCTTTTTTCCTTTTTTAAGAAAAAAATCATTTTTTTCAAAATATCCTATTTTGTCCTTTTTTTAAGAAGAAAAATGAAAAAAAAATCATTTTTTTTCAAAATATTCTATTTTTTAAGAAGAAAAATGAAAAAAAATCATTTTTTTCAAAATATCCTCTTTTTTTCCTTTTTTTAAGAAAAAAATCATTTTTTTCAAAATATCCTATTTTGTCCTTTTTTTAAGAAGAAAAAAGAAAAAAAAATCATTTTTTTTTCAAAATATCCTATTTTTTAAGAAGAAAAATGAAAAAAAATCATTTTTTTTCAAAATATCCTATTTTTTAAGAAGAAAAAAGAAAAAAAAATCATTTTTTTCAAAATATCCTACTTTTTTTCAAAATATCCTATTTTGTCCTTTTTTAAGAAGAAAAATGAAAAAAAATCATTTTTTTCAAAATATCCTACTTTTTTTCAAAATATCCTATTTTTTCCTTTTTAAGAAGAAAAAAGAAAAAAAATCATTTTTTTCAAAATATCCTCTTTTTTCCTTTTTTAAAAAAAATCATTTTTTTTTTCAAAATATCCTCTTTTTTCCTTTTTTAAAAATAAAAAGGACTTTTCAAAAAAAGATTCTTTTTTAAAAAATTTTTTTTATTTAGAAAAAAGCAGAGAGGGGCTTTTTAAAAAGCCTGCCCTTTTTTCCTTTTATAAGAAGAATAAAGAAAAAAAAGAGAATCTATTAAAAAATGATTTTTTTTTTAAATATCCTCTTTATTCCTTTTTTAAGAAGAAAAAAGAAAAAAAATGATTTTTTTCAAAATATCCTCTTTTTTCCTTTTTTTAAGAAGAATAAAGACTTTTCAAAAAAAGATTCTTTTTTAAAAATTTTTTTTTTATTTAGAAAAAAGCAGAGAGGGGCTTTTTAAAAAGCCTGCCCTCTTTTTTTGAAATGAAAAAACCCCCGTTCCGGTTTTATGTAAAAACTTTCAGAAAGGGCTAAATTTGACTTCTAGAGTGAGTTTTTTTATAAAGAGGGAGAATCTATCATAAAAGTCCCCTTTTTAAAAGAAGAAAAGGGGACCTCAGAAAGGGCTAAATTTGGCTTCCTTTTAAAAGTTAAAAGAGAGAGGAGCTCTTTTTTAGAAAAAGAGAAAATCTATTAAAAAAGGAAAATGCAGGACTTCAAAAACTTTTTTTATTTACAAAAAAAAGCATAGAGGGCCCCTGCTTTTTAAAGAACCAAAAAAATTATAAGGTGAGGGCCCCTGCTTTTTAAAGAACTCCGTTTTGATTTTGATTTTGAAAAAGGGCCCCTGCTTTTGAAAGAACTCCGTTCAGGTTGTTTAAATAAAAACGCTCAGAAAGGGCTCAAATTTGCTTCCAGAGCGAGTTTTTTTACAAAAAGAGAAAATCTATCATAAGAGAAAAAAACCTTCAGAAAGAGCTAAATTTAGCTTCTAGAGTGATTTTTTATAAAAAGAGAGAGTTTATTAAAAAAGGAAAAAAGTGCGACTTAAAAAACTTTTTTTTATTTAGAAAAAAGCAGAGAGGGGTGTAACCCTTTTTCAAAAACGGGGCCATAGCCTGAACGGAGTTCAGGTGTTTTCCTTTTAAAAGAGGGCGGGGCCTTAAAATTTTTTGGCCGGAACCAAAAAAAGTATAAGGTTCCGGTTTTTTCTAAAAACCCTTTTAAAGGGCTCAAATTTGCTTCCTTTTAAAAGAGAGAGGAGTGCAACCCGAACCCCGTTCGGGCACTTTTTTGAAAAAAATAGAATCTATCATAAGAGAAAAAAAACCGGAACGGAGTTCCGGCTGCGCCCCCTCCTTTCACAAAAAATGGCCCCTCCGGAAGGGCCAAATTTAGCTTCTAGAGCTCTTTTTTAGAAAAAGAGAGAATCTCTTAAAAAAGTTTTTTTTATTTAGAAAAAAAGCATAGAGGGCCCCTGCTTTTTAAAGAACCAAAAAATTTTTAAGGTGAGGGCCCCTGCTTTTTAAAGAACTCTTCTCTTATTAAAAGGAGGCCCCCTGCTTTTGAAAGAGCTACGTGAGGGTTGTTTCGATAAAAACCCTCAGAAAGGGCTCAAATTTGCTTCCAAAGCTCTTTTTTTGAGAAAAAGATAAAATCTATCACAAGAGAAAAAAATCTCAAGAAGGGTCAAATTTTGCTTTCTTTTAAAAGAGAGAGGAGTGCAACCCGAACCACGTTTTTGAAAAAGGGGTGCAACCTTTTAAAAAGCCCTATTTAAAAGAAAAACACCCCGTCCTCTTCTTTTTTTGGAAAAAAAAAAGGGCTCTTTTTTTGTTTGAAATCATAATACTTTAGGAATGAGTTTTTTAGATAAAAACCCTCACCAAAAAAAAGAGAGGGCCCTTTTTCTTTTTTGGACGGGGTTCGGGTTACACCCTTTTCTTTTTTTTTAGGCAGGGGCCCTTAATATTTTTTGGCGGAGCTTTTTAATAAGGGCATTGGCCCTCTTAAAAAGCAAAATTTAGCTTTTTTTTCAGTTTAAAACAGAAAGGAGTGCAACCCAAACCCGAGAGGAGTTCTTTAAAAAGCAGTGGCCCTGCCAAAAAAAAGAAAAGAGTGTAACCCGAACCTGAACCCAAAAAATTTTAAGGTTCAGGCCTTTTCTTTTTTTTGGGCCCCGTTTTTGAAAAAGGGCTTTTGCCCGAGCTCTGCTCGGGTGTAACCCGAACCTGAACGGGGTTCAGGCCTTTTATATATTTTGGGCCCCGTTTTTGAAAAAGGGCACTTTTTTTTTCAAAAATGTTCTTTTTTCTCCCTCTTCTTTTTAAAAAAAGGAAAAATGGGGGACTCTAAAAAAAGAAATTTTTCTTTTAAAAAGGATTTTTGACACTTTTAAGAAAAATTTTTTCGACAGCAGTCTCTTTTTTTAAGAATTTTTTGTTAAATTTTTCACAACTTGGAAACGTGCTTTTGCTCTCTTGAAAGCACAGTTTGCTTCTACTTGTTGTTTCGGATCCTTAGCATCCTGTAATGCTGTTTTAGCTGTATTTAAATCATTTTCAGCACTTTCTGCATTAATTGTTTCTGATGATTCAGCAGCATTAACCAATAAAATCACACGGTTTTGACCAACAATCCCAAACCCCCCCATAATAGCAAAAGAATTCCAACCTTCTTTTGTACGAACTAACATGGCACCTACATCCAAGCCTGTTATAATTGGGGCGTGATTTTTCAAAACTCCCATTTCACCAGTATTTGTTGGTAAAACAATTTCTTCTGATTGACCATTCCAAAAAATACGCTCAGGTGTCATAATACAAATTTGTAAACTCATAAAAATTCTTTTTTTCTCTTTTCTTTTCTTCCCAATAACTAAAGAGTTCTCATGGAAAGATGCAAACAACCCCTAAAAATATGCGTTATATAATAAAAGAAGAAATCGAGTGTGAGTTAGACCCATACAGAGCTTTATATCACTTTCTCTCATTCGAAAAAGAGAAGTTCTTTTCAAAGAAAAAAGGAAAAGCGGAAAAATACCATTGAAAGAAAAGAGTGCTACCCTTTAAAAAGACCTCTTTTAAAAAGAAAACACTCGAACAAAGTTTGGGCCTTCTAAATGTTAAGGTCCCGAACGGAGCGAGGGCCCCTGCTTGAACATTTTTTTTTAAAGAAGGGCGAAGCTCTTTAAAAAGCCCTTTCTCTGTAAAAAAAAGAAGAAGGCGGGGTGTTTTCCTTTTAAAATAGGGTGGGGTTGCACCCGAGCAGAGCTCGGGCAAAAGCCCTTTCCCCTTTCTTTGTAAAAAAAGGAAAAAAGAAGGACGGGGCTTTTTAAAGAAATATTGAAAAGGCCTGAACCTTAAAATTTTTTGGGTTCAGGCCCCTGCTGTTTAAAGAACTCCGTGAGGGCCCCTGCCCGAACTTTCAAATTTTTTGGGTGAGGGCCCCTGCCCTTTTTAAAAAACGGAGTTCGGGTTTTTTCATTTCAAAAAAAGAGGGCTTTTTCCTTTTAAAAGAGGTCTTTTTAAAGGGTTGCACCCCCTAAAAAAAAGGATTTTCATGGGCTCTTTTTGAATTCAAAGAAGAGGGCTTTTGCGCAAGAGAAGAGCTCCGCCCTTCTTTTTTACAGAAAAAGGCCAGAAAAAAGGGCAGAGTCTGTTCTTCTTTCAAAAAAGGCAAACCAGCTTGTTTTTTTTGCTGAAAGCAAACAATCTCTTTTTTTGAAAGTCTTTTTTTTTTATTCAAACCTTTTTATTTGACAAATAAAAAGAAAAAAGTTTAGATTCTTTTTTGTTTTTACTTAAGGATGGAAATTTTTAGACTTTGGTCCCATGCGCAGCAAGGGCATAATTCATTTTTTTTTGGGCGGAGCCTTTCTTTATGTAAAAAAAAAGAAAAAACAAATAGGCGACACCCAGAATCGAACTGGGGATGGAGGATTTGCAATCTACTGCCTTACCGCTTGGCTATGTCACCATCCTTTCTTTCTAAAAAAGAAGAATATTTTTGAAAAGAAGTGTTTTGGAATAGAGGCCCATTCTTTTTGATTAGTCCTCATTTTTCCTTTTCTAAAGTTCAAATGACCCTGTTTTCTAAAAGAGAGAAAGTCCGTACCTTCTAAATTTCTACATAAATGAAAGAAAAGAAAGGTTCAGCTTTGAATGCTGCTTTTCTCACTTTCTCTTTTTGTCGTAAAGAATCTCTTTTTTTTATTTAGAAAAAAGACTAAATAGATGGAATCATTAAAGCGGCCAAAACTAGCTTAATTAAGAGGTTTTTAAAACTTTCTATTCTATTCTAACAGAAAAAGAAAAGAATGTCCAGATTTTCATTTTAAGAAAAGTTTCTTTAAAAAAGAATAAGGCTTTTTTAAAAAAGCATGGGATCCAAAAAACGTTTAGTCTTCAATAAAAATTTTTGAAAAGTGTTTTTTATAAAAAACAAAATTGTTTTCATTTTTTAAAAAACCTCTGGAAAAAAAGAAAAACCGTTTTCTCTTTTTTTCTGTAAAAAAAAAAGAGAGAAAGAAAAAAGGCGTGCTCTTTAAGCATAATAAGAAACGCTTTTGTTCTAGCCCCTTTTATATGAAGGACGCGCCCCTATTTTTTTTAGGAGGTAACTCCTTCCTAAAAAAATTTCTTTCAAAAACGTCCTTCCAGTTCTCATTTATAAAAAAAGAAGAACGTTCAAAAAAGAGCAAATATTCTTTTCTATTCTCATAAAAAAGCGCGAATGGGGTTTTTAAAAAGGGTTACACTCTTTTCTTTTTGGCGAAGTTCGGGTTACACCCTTTTTAAAAAGCAGAGCTCGGGCAAAAGCCCTTTTCTTTCAAAAAAAGGCAAGGCGTGAAAAATTTAAGAGGCCCCAACTTTTTTCTTTTCTGGGCCAAATAAGAGAAAAAGCCCATAAAAAAGAAGAGGCCCAAACTTTTTTTTTACAAAAAAAGGGAAAGGGTCCATAAAAAAGAAGAGGCCCGAACTCTGCCAAAAAAGAGAAAGGGCGCAGCCTTTTTCAAAAAACCCCGTTCCGGTTATTCCACTTCTTTGAATAAGAGAAGAGCCCATAAAAAGAAGAGGCCTTTTTAAAGAAAAAGAGCTCCGCCCTTCTTTTTTACAGAAAAGCGTTCGGGCAAAAGCCCTCGCTCCGCTTATTATAAAGGGGGCATCCGTTTGAAAAAGACCCCGTTCCGGTTTTTACCCGAGCGGAGCTCTTTAAAAAGGCCTCTTAAATATTTTGGGCCCTCACCTTAAAAATTTTTTGGTTCGGGCCTCATAAATTTTTTGGGCCCTCGCTTTTTAAAAAGCCCACTAAAGACAAAGGTTTGAAAAATTCCTTTTTTTCTTGAAGAGGCTCGAACCAAAAAATTTTTAAGGTGAGGGCCCCCTGCTTTTTAAAGAACTCCGTTTTTGAAAAAGGTTTGGGTTACACCTTTTTTACCAAGTAGCTCTTTCACCACGTCTATATTGCAAATAAGCTGTCACAAAAAGTCCTGCAATAGTCACAGGAACTAATCCTAATACGATTCCAGATAACAAAGCTTCTACCATAAAAGATTTTTTTAAGATTTTTTTTGAAATCCTTTTTTATTAAAAGTCTAATTTTGAGCTTTAGGAAAATTTTTCATTTCATAAAAAAATCCAAGAGTTTTGAAAAGGAAAGGCTTTGTTCAAAAAAAGCAGTTCTCTAAAAAATCTTATAACTTTATCTTTCCCTAATCTAGAAAAAGGTAAGAAAATTTTTTTTAGAAACAATCTCTAATCGTTCATTTCACGCTTTTTTCAAAAATGTTACTGCTTTGAAAAAAGCTTTAAGCCCAATTTGTGGTTTTTCTTACGTTCTTTTTGCTTTTTCTCTATTTAGCCTCCTCTTTTTTAAGAAGGATTAGTAAAAATCAAAAACAAGTCTTTAGTTTTCATTTAGAAAGGCCCCATACCAACAAATTGAGAGTTGGTCTTTTCAAATTCAAAAACAATGTCTCTTTTTTCTTTTAATAAAAAAGAATAAGTTTAGAAAAGAGGCGATAAAAAACAAAAAAAATTCTTTTTAGTGTCTTTTTAAATAAAAGAAAAAGGATTGACTCTGAAACCGTGCTCCGCCCAAATAGATTAAGGGCCTATAAAATTCAGAGGCCCTTTATAAAAAGCTCCGCCCTTCTTTTTTACAGAAAAAGGCTCGAACTATTTAAGAGGCCTTTTTAAAGAAAAAGAGCTCCGCCCAAAAATATTAAGGGCCTATAAAATTCAGAGGCCTTTTTAAAGAAACAGAGCTCCGCTTTTTAAAGAGGGCCTATAAAATTAAGAGGCCTGAGCTCCGCTTTTTAAAAAGGTTCGGGTTACACCTTTAAAAAATTTTAATCTTTTCTCTTTTTCAATAATTTTTTTTAAACAATACAAAGCTATAAGTTTTGTCCTTTTTTATAAAAGCATCTTTAATGAAGAAATGGGCTAGGGCTTTTGAAAATTCAAAAGCTTTTTCTATGAGAACAAAAGAGTTTTTTTACACTTTAATTAACTAGTTCTAGGGAAGAGCGGAACAAAGGCTCTCATTAAGAAAGGTTTTCTTTTTTCCCGAACTCCGCCAAAAAAGAGGAAAGGGCAGGGGCCCTTTTTCCTCCACTAAAAAAAAAATGAATAAATATCTAATAAAAAAAGTAAAATGTTTTTCTTTTTGAAATTAGAAAGAAAAAAGATGTTTTTTAGTGTTTTTAAGAACATTTTTGTTCTGAAGTATTCGATTGTTAAGGAAGGAAGTAGCTAAAAAAAGGTTTTAAATGTTTTTTATCTTTCTAAATTCAAAAAAAAAGATTTTTATTAGTAAAAGAAGGAATCCTGTCAAATCTTCTAAAAAAAGGAAGGGGGAGATGTTCTATTTTTTTCTGTTTTTCATAGAAGAGAAAGGGGAAGAGGAAGATTAGCTAGCCCTTTTTTTCTTTAAAAAGGCCTGAAATATTTAAGAGGCCCGAAATTCACCCGGGTTCAAAAGATGACTTTATAATTAGCTTACTCCCTCTGGACCTTTTCCTTTTAAAAGGTCCAGAACAATAACTTTTTTTTTAAAGTCTTTTGAAAGGCCTTCTTCCTTAAAAAAGGAATGAATTTTTATCTGAGTCCTGCTTTTTAAAAAGCCCAGTAAAAGAAAAAACAAAAAGCTCCGCTTTTTAAAAAGGGTGCTTTCTTTTCTAAAAAGGGAAATCGCTCTTTTCTTTAAAAAAGCAAGGCCCAAAAAATTTAAGAGGCCCAAACTCCGCCTTCTTCTTTTTTTCTTTTTTTGCAAACAATGGGGAAAGGGTTTGTACCCTCTTTAAAAAGCGGAGCCCTTTTTCAAAAACGGGGCCATAGCCTTTTTCAAAAACGGAGTTCAGGTTTTTTCATTTCAAAAAAGGGCTTTTTCTTTTTAAAGAGGGCGGTGTTACACCTTTTTTTTTCAAAAAAAAGGACGTGGCCTTTAAAATTTTTTGGCCTGAACCTTAAAATTTTTTTTGGTTCAGGCCCCTGCTTTTGAAAGAAATCTTCTCTTATTAAAAGGAGGGCCCCTGCCTTTTTAAAGAGCTACGCGAGGGCCCCTGCCCGAACCAAAAAAATTACAAGGTTCGGGTTTTTTCATTTCAAAAAAAAGGGCTTTTTCCTTTTAAAATAGGGCGGGGTTCCACCCGAGCAGAGCTCGGGCAAAAGCCTTTTTCTTTTTTTAGGCAGAGGCCCTCACCAAAAAAAAAAGAATTTTTTTGGCGAATTTTTTTGGTTCGGGCCTCTTAAATATTTCTTTAAAAAGCCCTCGCTTTTTAAAGAGCCCTAAAAAAGAAGGGCCAATCCCCTTCTTAAGAAGCTCCGCTCGGCTTTTGATAATGGGTTACACCCATTATCAGAAAGGATTAATGGTGGTCAGCTAAAGCTTCACCAATATAGGCTCCAGCAAGAGTTGCAAAAACGAGTGCTTGAATAGCACTTGTAAACACCCCTAAAAGCATTACCGGAATAGGGACGAATAAAGGAACTAAAGCAACTAAAACACCAACAACAAGTTCGTCAGCTAAAATGTTCCCAAATAAACGGAAACTAAGAGATAATGGTTTTGAAAAATCTTCCAGGACGTTAATTGGTAATAAAAAAACAGCTGGTTCTACGTATCTTTTGAAATAGCCTAAACCCTTTTTACGAATTCCTGCGTAAAAATAAGAGATTGAAGTTAATAAAGCTAATGCTACAGTTGTGTTAATGTCGTTTGTAGGCGCAGCTAACTCACCACTTGGTAATTCTATAAGATGCCATGGTAATAAAGCACCTGACCAGTTTGATACAAAAATGAAAATAAAAATTGTTCCTAAAAAAGGCACCCATTTTAAGTAATCTTCTTCACCAACTTGTGTTTTAGCTAAATCACGAATGAATTCAGTTACTAATTCACTAAAATTTTGGGGTCCAGCTGGAATTGGTTTCAAATTTGTATTTGCAACAAGTCCAAAAATTAGAACTGTACCTAAAACAAACCAAGAAGTTAAAAGAACTTGGCCATGAACTTGATACTCCCCAATTTGCCAATACAAATGTTGTCCTACTGAAACTTCAGATAGCTCACACCAAGGTGTGAGAATAAGATTGTTCTCAAAAACCTGATTGATCATCTATTTCTTAACAATAATGAAAATTTTATAAAAACTGTAAACACTACTATGTACACATGCTCTTATTTGACCTGGGCTTTTTCAAAAGCCCGAACGGGGTTTTTTCCTTTTAAATAGGGCGGGGTTGCACCCGAGCAGAGCTCGGGCAAAAGCCCTTTTCTTTTCCAAAAAAAGAAGAGGACGGGGCCCAAAAAAGAGAAAAGGCCTGAACCTTAAAATTTTTTGGGTTCAGGCCCCTGCCCGAACTCCGTTCGGGTTTTTTCTTTTTTAAAGAGGGTGGGGTTGCACCCTCTTTAAAAAGCAGAGCTCGGGCAAAAGCCCTTTCCCCTTTCTTTGTAAAAAAAGGAAAAAAAGATGGACAGGGTTCGGGTCTTACCCTCCTTTTAATAAGAGAAGAGCCCATAAAATTAAGAGGCCTTTTTAAAGAAAAAGAAAAAGAAAAAGAGCTCCGCTTTTTAAAGAGGGCCTATAAAATTAAGAGGCTTGAGCTCTGCTCAGGCTCGGGCAAAAGCCCTCGCTTCGCTTTTTAAAGAGGGCAAAAGCCCTTTTCTTCTTTTTGGCAGGGCCCTCAAAACTGAAGAGGCCCGAACCCCAGGCCTTCTTAATTGAAGAGGACTTTTTAAAAGAGCTTCGCCAAGAAAGAAAAAAGGGCTTTTTAAAAGCCTGCCCTCTTTTTTTGAAAATTCAAAAAAACTCCGTTCCGGTTTTTACCCTCCTTTTAATAAGAAAAAAGCCCATAAAAATTCAGAGGCCTTTTTAAAGAAAAAGAGCTCCGCCCTTCTTTTTTAAAGAAAAATGTTCGGGCCTCTTAAATCTTTCGGGCCCTCTTAGAATTTAAAGGCGGAGCTCTTCTCTTGCGTAGAAACCCTCGCTCCGATTTTTCAAAAGCGCTTTTTCAAAAGCCCGCCCTCTTTTTTTTGAAAATGAAAAAAACCCGAACGGAGTTCGGGCAGGGGCCTGAACCCAAAAAATTTTAAGGTTCAGGCCTTTTAAATATTTCGGGCCCCGTTCCGGTTTTTACCCTCCTTTTAAAAAGAGAAGAGCCCATAAAAATTGAAAGGCCTTTTCTTGTTAACGAAAAATGCATAGAAGAAATAGGAAAGGGCTTTCAGAGAACTCCTCCGCTAATCATAGGGGGGAACCCCTTAGCACTTTTTTGGAAGTTAGATAAAGGCGTTTTTGAATTCAAAAAAAGAGTGTTTTTATGAAATAAAAACACTCCTTAATGTTGAACTTTCACTTTCACTGCATGGTCTAGATAGTGGTGAAATCTAAAAAAAGAAAAAAGAAGGCTAAATTCAAAAAAGTTCAAAAAATTTTTTTATTTAGAAAGTAGCTAGTTTTTGTAACTTTTGAAAAACAAATCAGGGGGTTGTTGCCAAAGGACCCCTGGTTTGTCAAAGGTTCAGTTAAGTTTCCTTTTTTGACGCAAGAGAAGGTTTCCGTTTTCTGTTTTTTCTTTTGCTGGGCCAGAAGAGAGGCCCAAGCTTGGCCCAGCAAAAGAAAAAACGCCGAAGCTCTTGCCTTCTTAACTTCAAAAAACGGAGCCCAGATAAAAATTTTTTTTTCTAAATAAGAAGTGATTATTTACAAAAAACAATTGGAGTGAACTCAGCCGATTAATGCAAAGAGAGTGAACTCAGCAAATTAGTGCAAAGAGAAGTTCGGGTGGAACTCAAACACTGTTCGCTGTTTTTTGCAAAAAAACAAAAAAAAGACGAAAAAAAGAAAAAAAAGAAAAACAAGAAAAAGGCTTTGATCTAACTTACACAAAGTTCTTTTGTTTTTTATTTTGCCAAAATGAACAAGAAAACAAGAAAACAAGAAAACAAGAAAACAAGAAAACAAGAAAAAAAGAAAAAAAGAAAAAAAAGAAAAAGGCTTTGATCTAACTTACACAAAGTTCTTTTATTTTTTATTTTGCCAAAATGAAAAAGAAAACAAGAAAACAAGAAAACAAGAAAAAAAAAAACGGCTTTGACCTAACTTGCACAAAGCCTTCGCTTTGCGAAAGCAGGGGTTCCTTCTTCTTTAAACGAATGACAGCTACTCATCATCCTCCTCGTCATCATCCTCCTCGTCATCATCCTCCTCGTCATCAACCTCCTCGGAATAATCGGACTCAGGGTACAGGTACCCTCCAGGTAGAGGTTTTCCATATTCTAGAGGCTCCCCATCTTTATCGAACCTTAAAGATTCCTGAAATTCATTGAATTCTTGGAAATAATCACCGCCCCACTCGTCTCTCAATTTTTCCTTAAAGTCCTCCCATTCCCAAGGCTGAACAAGGAACCAACCGTCTTTTTTGCGTGTAGCAAGGTATTTGATCATGGAAGCTCTAATGCCGTGAGCTTGTGCTGCAGCATTATAAGTTCTATAAAGTCTTGTTTCCGTCGTCTCTTCCCCCTCATACCCCGGTTCCCCCTCTTCTTGATAAACGATTCTTATTTTCTTTTCATTAACACGTTTGAATTTCTTCGATTTTTTCCCTTCTTTTTTGAAAGTTGTTGCTTCATTAATTTTTCGAATAGGGAAACCATTTTCATTCAAGTAGTAACACTCAGTGTTACTACTATCTTTCAACATTTTAGTAAATTTCGTTCGGCTAATCCCGCAATTTCTAACAGCTTCAGCTACAGAAAGATAAGAAACACCTTGATAGACTAATTTGGGATTATAAGGTGCACTCGGTTTCTTAGTTTTACTGCGTTGATTCGCTTCTTCCGCAGACATTACTGGCTGCAAATCGATTGTTAGACGTTGCGACATCGCACCATACTTCTTAGCTGATTGGTGCAGTTTGTCATAAAGAACTCTCTTATCAACGCCAAAGGCCATTTGCGCAGCACGAGCTGTTTCCAACGCTAGTCCGTTAATACACACCGGGTATTGAATAAACGTGCCCCTTCCAGCTATGGCCAGATCTTTTGCCAGTTTTTTTTCTTTTTTTCTCTTTAAAAGTTCTTTTTTCTCATCATACAGAAGATTATAACACAAATGTTCACGTTTTTGTGCTACAAGTTCGTTAATAAGGCTTGTTATTTTTTGTAAAGCTATTTTCGGATCCCTGTATTCACTACCTTTTTCAAGAACTTCAAAATAAAAACCCCCACATTTGGGATCTTTCGCATCTTGTTGCAACGCAAGATTTTCGTGATTCCCTTCTTCTAATTTCTCAATTAGCTGCTCGTGACATGAGTCTAAGTCCCGCGTCGAACCATAATAGACTTTATGGTTCGTGCGGTGTGTATAAGCAAATATACCTGCTATATGAAATCTTCCCATTAAAAATTTCTCCTCTGATCGGTTCAGCTCAACGATTGCTTCTTTAAAAAGACGCTCAGCTTTTGCTGTTAAAGCGTTTGTTTCTATAAGAATTATTGCGTATGAGGGGGGACTCCGTTGATAAGCAGTTTCTTAAATTTTTAACAAAAGAACGTACTTTTGCTGGAGCTACTGAATCTAAAACAGGGTCCAAACACTTTCAAAGACGCGAACTTGTTTGTACTGGGCAATTCAGAGCATAAACTTAAGAACGCTTTCTAATTAAAAGGGCTCTTAATAATAATAGTAAAATATCAAGCTCTCTTTGAAATTTGAAAAAAGGGCCTAAACCCTTTCAGAGACGAGAACTTTTTTTTTTCATTTCTTGGTACACACTGTTTCTTAATCCAAGAATTTCTAAAATGACACTGTTTCTTAACTAAAGAATTTTAAAAAGAAAAGAACGCACAGCCGGAATTCCGCCCAAAAAAAGAAAAGGTTTTCTATCTGAGTGGAGCTCAGACCCTCAAAATTGAAAAGGACTGAGCTCCGCCAAAAAGAAGGGTCCTCACCCTCAGCTTTTAAGAGGCCGAGCTGAGCTCGAGTTTTCTTTTTCAAAAGAAAACAAGTTTGACTTAGCCCATAGAAAAAGTTACTCATTAAAGAACCAACCTTCTTTTTTCTGGGAAGCTAGTTGTTTTATGTTTTTAGCCTTAATGCTAGTAGCTCTTTCTGCAGCCTTCAAACTCTTATAAGTATTGATGTTTCCCTCGTCATCTATAAAAGAAACTTTAAAGGGTTTTCGAAAAGTTGTTTTATTAAAAATGATTTTGCAAAAAAACAAAAAAAGGCTTTGACCTAACTTGCACAAAGTTCTTTTGTTTTTTATTTTGGCAAAATAAAAAACAAAACAAGAAAACAAGAAAACAAGAAAAAAAGAAAAAAAAGAAAAAAAAGAAAACGGCTTTGACCTAACTTGCACAAAGCCTTCGCTTTGCGAAAGCAGGGGTTCCTTCTTCTTTAAACTAGTGAGAGCTACTCATCATCATCGGAATAAAAGTACGCTCAAGGTAGAGGGTCCCCATATTCTATAGGTTCGCCATATCGATCGAACATTAGAGATTTCCCTTCATTGTACTTTAGAGCTTCCCCAAATTCATTGAATTCTTGGAAATAATCACCGCCCCACTCGTCTCTCAATTTTTCCTTGAAGTCCTCCCATTCCCAAGGATGAACAAGGAACCAACCGTCTTTTTTGAGTTTAGCTAGGGTTTTGATCTTGGAAGCGCTAATGCCGTGAGCTTGTGCTGCAGCATCATAAGTTCTATAAAGTCTTGTTTCCGTCGTCTCTTCCCCCTCATACCCCGGTTCCCCCTCTTTTTGATAAACGATTCTTACTTTCTTTTTATTAACACGTCTTGATTTCGTTGTTGCTTCATTAATTTTTTCAATAGGGAAACCATTTTCATCCAAGTAGTAACACTCGGTGTTCTTAAAATCTTTTAAAATTTTTGTAAGTTTCGTTCGGCTAATCCCGCAATTTCTAACAGCTTCAGCTACAGAAAGATAAGAAACACCTTGATAGACTAATTTGGGATTATAAGGTGCACTCGGTTTTTTAGTTTGACTGGATTGATTCGCTTCTTCTGCAGCCATTACTGGCTGCAAATCGATTATTAGACTCTGTGACATAGGACCAAATTTCTTAGCTGATTGGTGCAGTTTGTCATAAAGAACTCTCTTATCAACACCAAAAGCTATTTGCGCAGCACGAGCTGTTTCCAACGCTAGTCCGTTAATACACACCGGGTATTGAATAAACGTGCCCCTTGTAGCTATGGCCCTAGCTTTTGCCAGGGCCATAGCTTTTGCCAGTTCTTTTTCTTTTTTTTCATTATATAAAAGATTAAAACACAAATGTTCGCAGTTGTATCTTTTATATTCGGTAATGAGGCTTCTTTTTGTTTCTAAAGCTATTTTCGGATCATTAAACTTATGACCTTTATAAGGAATCTCAACAAAAAAATTCCCACAACCGTACTCCTTCCAATCTAGCTGCAACGCAAGATTTTTATGTTTACCTTCGTCTAAAACTCTACATAGATTCGCCAGGCACGTGTCTAAATCACGTGATGAGCCATAATAGACTTTGTGCGTAACACGGTGGCGCAGGGCATAAATCCCTGCAGTTTTGTTTTGTGTCAATTAAAGTCCTCCTGTGCGTGATTTATACTCAGCTATTGCTTCTTTTAAAATACGCTCAGCTTCTGCTGTTAAAGTGTTTGTTTCTGCAAGAATTTGTGCGTATGAAGAGTATTCCGTTGATAAGAAGTTTCTGAAATTTTCAACAAAAGAGCGCACTTTTGCTGGAGCTACTGAGTCTAAGTAACCGTTAATACCAATGTAAATAGTAGCAACTTGGTTTGCTAAAGAAAGAGGCGAGTATTGAGATTGTTTTAAAAGTTCAGTTAATCGAGCACCACGAGCTAATTGGTTTTGAGTAGCTTGGTCTAAATCAGAAGCAAACTGAGAAAAAGCCTGTAGCTCATTGTATTGGGCTAGGGATAATTTCAACGAACCAGCAGTCTGTTTCATAGCTTTCGGTTGCGCGGCTGAACCTACGCGTGAAACCGAAATACCTACGTTAATAGCTGGACGAAGACCCCCGTTAAATAGAGAAGCTGATAGGAAAATTTGACCATCTGTAATTGAAATTACGTTTGTTGGAATATAAGCTGAAACGTCACCTTCTAGAGTTTCAACGATTGGAAGGGCAGTCATACTTCCTGAACCTAGTGCATCGCTTAATTTAGCAGCTCTTTCAAGTAAACGTGAGTGTAAATAGAATACATCACCAGGGTAAGCTTCACGTCCTGGCGGACGACGTAATAATAAAGACATTTCACGGTAAGCTTGTGCTTGTTTAGATAAATCATCATAAACCACTAGCGTGTGACGCCCAGTGTACATAAAGAATTCAGCTAAAGTAGCTCCTGTGTAAGGTGCTAAATATTGTAAAGTAGCTGCTGAATCAGCGTTTGATGCAACAATAATCGTATAATCTAAAGCACCACGTTCTTTTAAAGCAGTAACAACTTGAGCTACTGAAGAAGCTTTTTGACCAATTGCAACATAAACACAAACAACATTTTTTCCTTTTTGGTTTAAAATTGTATCAATTGCAATAGCTGTTTTACCTGTTTGACGGTCACCGATAATAAGCTCACGTTGTCCACGACCTACTGGAATCATAGCATCAATAGCAACAAGCCCTGTTTGAAGAGGTTCGTGAACTGATCTTCTTGAAATAATCCCAGGAGCTACAGAATCAATTAAACGAGTTTCACTTGTTTGAATCTCACCTTTTCCATCAATCGGACGAGCTAAAGAGTCAACAACACGACCTAAGTAGCCTTCACCAACAGGGATTTGCGCAACTCTTCCTGTTGCACGAACTCTCATCCCTTCTTTAATATCTAAACCATCGCCCATAAGAACGGCACCAACGTTTTTAGACTCAAGGTTTAAAGCAATCCCTACCGTCCCATCATCAAATTCTAAAAGTTCACCAGCCATTACTTTATCTAACCCATAAATACGAGCAATTCCATCACCAACTTGGAATACGGTACCAAAATCAAGAAGTCTTACTTCTTGTCCGTATTCTTCGATTTGCTTCATAATCAGGCTACTTATTTCTTCAGGACGCATTTTCATATGAATTTAGAAGATTTTTTTAAAGTGAATTTATTAAGACTAACTGGAAATTTAGTCTTTTTTTTCTTTTCTAAAAAGGCTTTTTGAATTTTTTTAAAACCTTTTTCTTTTGCTGGACCTTGTTCAAAAATCAAAAAAGGGGCCTTTCTCTCTTTTTTAGAAAAGAGTTTGTTAGCGGAGCCCTTCTCTTGCGCCAAAAAAAGTCGTTTTTTTTTGCTAAAAAAGAAATGTTTTTTAAATTCAGAATTTTTTTTAGAAGAAAATAAAAAATATAAGCAAAAGTCTTTTCTTTTTTAGAAAATGAGTGTTTTTAGTAAACAAAAACTTTTAATTGTCTTTTTTAGACCATTGCAAGTGTATAGGAGTTCAGACTAAGCAAACATTTTTTCTTTATTAAAACAACTTTTGAGATTCTCTTATTTTTTTTATTCTGTTTTTAGAAATTTAGTTCACTCAAAAATGAATAATAGGTTTTGATAGAAAGTCATAATTCAAAAAAAAAGACTATTCACTCTCAGCCTAGCATTGATCTAAACAATAAAAAAGCACTCTTATTTGGTGCAGTTTTGTTTTGTTTGCAGCTTCTTTTAGATATTAGACGAAAACGAGTTTGTTAGAGTCTTTAAAGAATTTAAAAAGCAAAAAGGCAGTCGAACGACTTCTTAATCTTCTTTTTAGAAGAACGAAAAACAAGCTTCTAAAGTCAGAAAAAGAATATTATTATGAATCTAAACCTTTCTGTTTCTACATCTTTAAAAAAAGAAAAATTTCAAAAGTCTTTGGAATTAAGTTAAGGTGTCAAAAAGTTTTTTCTTTTTGTAAGGGCAATTAGAAGCAAAATTCTAAATGTAGAAGTCTTTTGTATGAAAAAAAAGAGTGGGCCTTTTTTTTGGCAGGTATTGGATTACACCTCTAGCTCTTTTTTACTTAAATAAAGAGGGCCTGAACGGGGTTCAGGTTGCACCCCCTGCCAAAAAAAGAAAAAGGCTACATGAGGGTTCTTATATTCTTAAATGAAGAAAAAGTCTCCTCCGGGCCTTTTCAATTTTTTGGGCTGGGGGCTAAACAGTGTAGCCCCCATCGCACACAACAACTAACTTTTTCTTTAAGAAAAAACATTTACCTTCTCTTTTTGGGAAAAGGTAGAGTTTCTTTTAATAAAAAAGTGGGCTATTTTTGAAAGAATAATTTTTTCTATTTTATTCATTTACTTTTCTTCTTTTGAAAATATTTCATAATCCTCACTTTCTGTTGCTTTAGTTTTCTTATTTAGAAAAATTTAAGCGTTTTCCGTTAGCTATGAAACATTTTAGTTAACTAAAATGCTCCAACGGAATCAGAACCCCTTATTGAATTTTCTCAAACTTTTCTTCTTTTCGAAGAAAAAAGAAAAAAGAGAAAGAAGAATAAGGAGGAGTCCTCCTCTTTCATTAAAAAAACGACGACTCCTGGTTTTTTGTCGTCATCTGCTTTTTTGAAACGAGGTAAAAGGGTGTAATTCGAACCAGAGCTCCGCTTTATAAAGAGGGTACAAACCCTTTCTTTTTCTTGGCGGAGTTCGGGCCTCTTGAAGAATTCTTTAAAAAGCCCTGCCTTCTTTTTTTTACGAAGGGAAGGGCCCCCTTTCTCTTTTATGGGCCCAAGCACTGCTCTTTTGAAAAAGTAGAGTAAGTAGGACATCATTCATTTTATGTTCTAGCGAAGCGCACTTAATCTATAGTCTTTAACCCCTGCTTTAAATCCCGCCCCGGCTTTTGTTTCTGTTTGTGGAGCCATTCTTATTGAATGAGAAAAAACGCGGTGACAATATTTGACCTTCATTAGCACACTTCCAAAAAATGGAAATGGACCCCAGGTCTAAAACAGGAAAGAGACGTGAAAAACAGAGTAAACCTAATGTTTTCCTTTACTAAATTTCTTATCAACAAACCACGACATTTTATAAAAACAAACATATATTATTTTAAAAGTTTTTTTACATTTTGTCAACCCTTAGTCAGCTCTCTTATTTTTAGAATAAAAAGAGAAAGTGCAAATGAAAACAAGAATTTTTTGACTCAGGTTTCGCCAAAAAAGAAAGAAGAAGGATTCAGGTTACACCCTTCCCTTCGTAAAAAAAGAAGGCAGGGCTTTTTTAAAAGATTGAAGAGGCCCTTTTTCTTTTTCTTTTTCTTTTCCTTTTTCTTTAAAAAGAAGAAGGCGGGGCCTTTCAAATTTTTTGGCCTGAACTTTCAAATTTTTTGGGTTCAGGCCCCTGCTTTTTAAAGAACTCCTTTTCAATGAAAAAAGGAGGGCACCTGCTTTTTAAAGAACTACGTGAGGGCCCCTGCCCGAACTCTGTTCGGGTTTTTTCATTTCAAAAAAGAGGGCTTTTTCCTTTTAAAAGAGGGTTTTTTAAAAGGTTGCACCCTTTTTCAAAAACCACACCAAAATCGATAAAAAGCCCTTCTTTTTGAAAAGGCTTTTTTTCTGTAAAAAAAGAAGAAGGGCTTTTTTAAAAGCAAGGGTCCGAAATATTTAAGAGACACTTGCTCCGCCCAAAAAAGAAAAAGGTTCGGGTTACACCCCTTCTTTTATGTAAGCAGGAACATTTAGAAAATACTCTTTCTTTTGATAAAGTCCCCCCCTTTCTTTTGAAAAACTCCCCTTAAAAAACAAAAAACGAAAAACTAAAACCTTTAAAATATTAGAGTTTTCTTTTTCTAATTAGAAAAGAGGAACGGAGAGAAGTTCAGAAAACAATAAAAATTCTAAATAAAAAGATCTTGAAAGATTAGAGTTTCAAACAGTTTTTTTTCTAAAAAACTTAAAAGTTCCTAAAAACAAAGACGAATTTTCAAATTCTAGCTTCTAAAAAAAGGAATTTTTAGAAGAACTCAGTTTTGAAATAAAGCTAGCAAACTCTTAAAAAAGTCCCTCTTTTTACAAAAGAAGAGGAAATAGGGATTTTTCTTTTAAAAAGGCTATTTTCTTTTTAAAAAAAGAAAAAATCTTTTTTAGGGTATTCTGACCTTTTCTAAAAAAGAGCCCTTTTTAGAAAACGGGGCCCAAAAAAAAGAAAAGGCCTGAACCCCGTTCAGATTCGGGTTGCACCCGAGCAGGGCTCGGGCAAAAGCCCTTTTTCAAAAACGGGGCCCAAAAAAGAAAAAAGGCCTGAACCCCGTTCAGATTCGGGTTACACCCTTTTCTTATTTTGGACGGAGTGTTTTCCTTTTAAAAGAGGGCTTTTTAAAAGGTTGCACCCGAGCAGAGCTCGGGCAAAAGCCCTTTTTCAAAAACGTGGTTCGAATTGCACTCCCCTCTCTTTTAAAAGGAAACAAATTTTAGCCCTTCTTTAAACAGAGGGGGCCTCTTTTTGAAAGAAGAGGGGCGCAGCCGGAACTCCCTTCCGGTTTTTTTCTTTTATGATAAATTCTCTCTTTTTCTCAAAAAACTCGCTCCTCTCTCTTTTAAAAAAACCCAAATTGAGCCCTTCTTTAAACAGAGGGGGCCATTTTTTGTGAAAGAAGGGGACGCAGCTTTTAAAAAGCCCTCTTTTTTTGAAAATGAAAAAACTCGGTTCCGGTTTTTATCAAAACAACCCTCACGTAGCTCTTTCAAAAGCAGGGGCCCTCCTTTTAATAAGAGAAGAGCCATTGCTTTTTAAAGAGCTACGTGAGGGTTCTTTAAAAAGCAGGGGTCCTTACCCTATAATTTTTTGGTTCGGGCAGGGTCCCTCACCGCTTTTTTCAAAGTAAAAAACATTTTTAAGAAAGAATCTTTTTTAAAAGAGAAAATGTGCGTTTTTAAGGTATTCTGACCTTTTCTCAAAAAAGAGCTTTAAATGCAAAATTTCGCTTTTTAAGAGGGTTTTTTTTCTTTTATGATAGATTTTATCTTTTTCTCAAAAAACTCTCTCTGGAAGCAAATTTCAGCCCTTTCTGAGGGTTTTTATTTAAACAACCCTCACGTAGCTCTTTCAAAAGCAGGGGCCCTCACCTTCTTTCTATAAAAAAGTGCTTTAAATGCAAAATTTAGCCTTTTAAGAGGGCTTTTTTTCTTTTATGATAGATTCTACCTTTTTCTCAAAAAACTCTCTCTGGAAGCAAATTTGAGCCCTTTCTGAGGGTTTTTATCTAAAGACTCCTCTCTGCTTTTTTAAATAAAAAAAGTTTTTAAGAAAGAATATTTTTTGAAAAAAAATGTTTCTTTTTAAGGTATTGCAACTTTTTCTTTTAAAAAGCCTTTTTTTGCTTTTTAAGAGGGCAAACTCTTTTTTGAAAACAGCTGTATTATGACCTTTTTCTCAAAAAACTCGCTCTGGAAAAGAATTTGAGCCCTTTCTGGAGGGGCCATTTTTTATAAGAAGTGGGTTTTTAGATGAACAACCCTCACGTAGTTCGGGCAGGGGCCCTTTTTCAAAACGGAGTTCTTTAAAAAGCAGGAGCCCTCACCTTAAAAATTTTTTGGTTCTTTAAAAAGCAGGGGCCCTCTCTGCTTTTTTCAAAAAAAACTTTTTAAGAAAAAATCTTAAAAAATGTTTGTTTTTATGGTATTCAAACCTTTTCTTAAAAAAGAGTTTTAGAAGCCAAATTTAGCCCTTTAAGAGGTTGTTTTTTCTTTTATGATAGATTTTCTCTTTTTCGCAAAAAACTCGCTCTGGAAGCAAATTTGAGCCCTTTCTGAGGGTTTTTATCTAAATACTCCTCTCTGCTTTTTTCAAAAAACTTTTTAAGAAAGAATCTTTTAAAAAACTTTTTTATAAAATATTATCACCTTTTCTAAAAAAAAGAGCTCTAGAAAAGAATTTTAGCCCTTTCTGAAAGTTTTTAGAAAATAAACCCCAACGAAGTTCGGGCAGGGGCCCTCACCCTCTAATTTTTTGGTTCGGGCCTCTTCTATTTTTCCGGCCCTTTCGGCTTTTTTTCTAAATAAAAAAAGTTTTTTTAAGAAAGAATCTTTTTTTTAAAAGAAAAAATATTCGTTTTTAAGGTCTCTTTTCACCGTCTTCTTCTTAAAAAAGGAAAAAGGGAGACTTTATAAAAGAAAAATCTTTTTTTGAATAGATTATGACTGTTTTTGAAGAAAAAAGAGCCCTTTATAAAAAACGGGGCCATAGCCTGAACTCTGTTCAGGTGTTTTCATTTCAAAAAGAGGGCTTTTTCCTTTTAAAAGAGGGTGGGGTTGCACCCTTTCTAAAAAACGGCGGTTCGGGTCTTACTCCTCTCTTTTTTAAAAGGAAACAAAATCTAGCCCTTCTTTAAACGGAGGGGGCCATTTTTTGAAAGAAGGAGGTCCCCCTTTTCTTCTTTTAAAAAGGGGGACTTTCATTATGAAGTTTTTTAGAAAATACCTTTTTACTTAATTAGAATTGGTTTTTGCCTTGCTCTCTTATTTTGAAAACAACTTTTTTTTGAATGAAGAAAGGTTCCGCACGGGGGCATAAAAGGCACGGGTAAAACTTTGATGTAAAAGGAACTCTTACACCAAGAGACCAGCTAATTTAAACTCTCATATTCAAAAAGGCCCTTTTTCTTTTAAAAAAAGAAGAGGACGGGGCCTTTAAAACATTTTGGCCTGAACCCCATTCAGGTTCGGGTTACACTTTTTCTTTTTCAAAAAAAGAAGAAGGCGGGGCCCTAAATAGATAAAAGGTCTTTTTAAAAACCCCGTTCAGGTTTTTTCATTTCAAAAAGAGGGCTTTTTAAAAGGTTGCTCCTTTTTTCTCTCTCTTCTTCATAAAAAAAAGAAAATGGAGGACTTTTTAAAAGAAAAAAAGTTATGAAAGCTCTAATTCTTTTTTTTAGATTGGTAAGAAAACATTTTCTAAACCTAAAATAGCTTTGTTTTTAATTAATTAAAAAGAGATCATTAAAAATTTAATTAAAGCGATTTGACAAGAAAAATTTTCTTTTTTTTTAGGGTACAATCCAAAACCTGCCAAAAAAGGGCGTAACCCGAACCTGAACAGGGTTTTTAAAAAGGCCTTTTATCGTTTTTAGGCCCCGCCAAAAAAGAAAAAGGGCTTTTGCGCAAGAGAAGAGCTCCGCCCAGAAATAAAAAAGGCCCTAAAAATTGATGAGGTCCGAACCAAAAAAATTATAGGGTGAGGGCCCCTGCCCTCACCTCGTTCGGGTAAAAAAAAGGATTTTGAGGACCCTTCTTTTGTGAAAAAAGAAGAAGGCGGAGCTCTTTATAAAAAGCCCGAAATTTTTAGGAGGCCCGAGCCAAAAAATTATAGGGTGAGGGCAGAAGCCCTCACCTTGTTCAGATAAAAACAAAAAAAAGGAATTTTGAGGTCCCTTATTCTATTTGGACGGAGCGAGGGTTTCGACGCAAGAGAAGAGCTCCGTCTTTCTAATTCTAAGAGGGTTTCTACGCAAGAGAAGAGCTCCGCTTTTCTAATTCTAAGAGGGCCCAAAAAATTGAAGAGGCCTGAACATTTTTCTTTTTTGGGCGGAGCTTTTTATAATGGGCGTAGCCTTTTGAAAAAAACCCCGTTCCGGTTTCTACCCGAGCAAAGCCCTTTTCTTTTTTTTAGGCAGAGGCCCTCCTTTTAAGAAGAAAAGAGCCCATAAAAATTCAAAGGTTTTTTAAAGAGCTTCAGTTTTGATAAAGGGCGCAGCCTTTTTAAAAAAATCCCGTTCAGATTTTTACCCTCACGAAGTTCGGGCCTTTTACATAATTTGGGCCCTCTTCTTAGAATAAGAAATGAGCCCATAAAAATTAAGAGGCCTTTTTAAAGAAAAAGAGCTCCGCCCTTCTTTTTACAGAATAAGGGCCTATAGAATAAAGAGGCCTTTTTAAAGAAAAAGAGCTCCGCTTTTTCAAAAGAACCATTGCCCTTAATAAAAAGCTCCGCCCAAAAAAGAAAAATGTTCGGGCAAAAGCCCTCGCTCCGCTTTTTAAAAAGGGCGCAGCCGGAATTCCGTTCCGGTTTTTACCCTCCTTTGAATAAAGAGCCATTGCCCTTAATAAAAAGCTCCGCTTTTTAAAGAGGGCCTATAAAATTAAGAGGCCTGAGCTCCGCTCAGGTTCGGGCAGGGGCCCTCGCTCCGCTTTTTAAAAAGGGCCCGAAATATTTAAAAGGGCTTTTTCAAAAACGGAGTTCAGGTGTTTTCATTTCAAAAAGAGGCCTTTTTAAAGGGTTGCACCCTTTTTAAAAAAGAGGCCTTTTTCCTTTTAAAAGAGGGTGGGGTTGCACCCTTTTTAAAAAGCGAAGCTCGAGCAAAAGCCCTTTTTCTTTTTTGGACGGGGGTTTTTTCATTTCAAAAAAAGGGCTTTTTCCTTTTAAAAGAGGGTGGGGTTGCACCCTTTTCTTTTTTTTGGCTTAGAAAAAAAAGGTTTAAGTAGGGGGCCTAGCTTTGCCTTCTTTTTTGCCTTTTTTGACAAATAAATGGGAAAAGGGTTCGTAACGAAGTTTCCCCCCTTTTTAAATTCAGAAAGGGCGCAGCCAGAACCCCGTTCCGGTTTTTACCTGAGCTTTGTCTTTTTAAATTATGAAACGGTTTCTACCTGAGCTCCCCTCAGGCTAAAAAAGAGAAAGAGCTATTCTTTTATTGAGCAAAAAGGGCCTTTCTGAGAGTTTTGGTTTTTGCCCATTTTTTTCTTCAAAAACTAGCTCCAGAAGCCAAATTTAGCCCTTTCTGAAGGTTTTCTTTAAAAACCTCCTCTGCACTTTTTCTGAGTAAAAAGGTTTTTTAAAAAAGGGCTCTAGAAGCTAAATTAGCCCTTCCTGAGGGTTTTTTCTTTTATGCTAGGAAATTTCTATCTTTAAAAAAAAAAGCTCCTCTCTCTTTTAAAAGGAAGAGAATTTTGGCCCTTTCTGAGGGTTTTGAAAACAAACCTCAGCTCTGCTTTTTCTAAATAAAAAATTTTTTTAAAAAGAAAAGCCTTTATTAATTAAAAAAAACCTTTTATAAAAAAAGTGCCTTTTTAAGGCCTTCTTTTTTCCTTTTTTTATTAGAAGAGGCAGAAAGGCGTGTAACCCTTTTTCAAAAACCCCGTCCAAAAAAAGAAAAGGGTGTAACCCGAACCTTTTACAAAAACGGAGTTCAGGCCTTTTAAATATTTCGGGCCCCGCCAAAAAAGAAAAAGGGTGTAACCTTTTAAAAAGCCCTCTTTTAAAAGGAAAAAACCTGAACAAAGTTCAGGCTATGGCCCCGTTTTTTTAAAAGGGTGTAACCCCGCCCTTTTTTTAAATGAAAAAACCTGAACAAAGTTCAGGCTATGGCCCCGTTTTTGAAAAAGGGTGTAAATCCGCCCTCTTTTAAAAGGAAAACACCCCGTTTTTGAAAAAGGGTGTAACCCAAACCTGAACGGGGTTTAGGCCTTTTCTCTTTTTTGGGCCCCGTTTTTGAAAAAGGGTGTAACCCGAACCTGAACCCAAAAAATTTTAAGGTTCAGGCCTTTTCTCTTTTTTGGGCCCCGTTTTTGAAAAAGGGCCTTTTTCCTTTTTTGAATAGATTTTGACCTTTTCTCAAAAACTCGCTCCTCTCTCTTTTAAAAGGTAGCCCAAATTAGCCCTTTCAGAGGGGTTTTTCTATTTTATGCTAGATTTTATCTTTTTTTTAAATTTTCATTTTTAAAGAAAATCCTTATAAATTCAACGAAAAGAAAAAGAGGCTTTTTTTTGCTGGGTTTTTTAAAAAGCTTCCCTTTTTTACAAAGAAAAGGTAAAGGGCGCAGCCCTCCCTCTTTTTTTAAATGAAAAAACCCCGTTCCAGTTTGTACCCTCCTTTTAATAAGAAAAGAGTATGGGCCTCTTAAATATTTCGGGCCCTCGCTCTGCCCATCTTTTTTTGACAGAAAAGGTCCCTCTTTTTTTTTAAAGAAGAGGCCTTTTTAAAGAGCTTCGCTTTCTTCTTTTTGAATTGATTATGAACTTTTGAAAAGAAAAGAGCTCTAGAAGCTAAATTTAGCTCTTCCTGAGGTTTTTTTTATCACATGATAGGATTCTACCTTTTTCGAAAAAAAGAGCACTAGAAGCCAAATTTGAGCCTTTTCTGAGGGTTTTTAGATAAAACGTCCTCTCTGCTTTTTCTAAATAAAAAACTTTTTGAAATAAAAAAGAATAGCATTTTTTGAAAAGCTAAAAGCGAAAAGAACTTCTTTTAGTCCCCATTTTTAAAAGAAGAAAGGGGGACGTTTTTAAAAGCAAAATCTTTTTTTGAATAGATTCAGACCTTTTTTCAAAAAAAAAGCACCTCTCTCTTTTAAAAAGAAGCCAAATTTAGCCCTTCCGGAGGGGGCCTTTTTTGTGAAAGAGGGGGGCGCAGCTTTTAAAAAGCCCTCTTTTTTAATGAAAAACCCTGTTCCGGTTTTTTTTCTTTCATGATAGATTTCTATTTTTTGAAAAATTCGCTCTTTTCTCTTTTAAAAGGAAAAGAATTTTAGCCTTTTCTGAGCTTTTTTATTTAGGACCTCCTCTCTGTTTTATTGACCAAAAATCGGAACAGGGTTTTTTTCATTTAAAAAAAAGAGGGCGGGCTGCGTTCTTTTTTGGCAGGGCTTTCAAAAAAAAGAATTTCAGAGATTTCAATTTCGTTTTTTTCTTTTTTTCTTTTTTTTACAAAGAAAGGGAAAAAAATTTGTACCCGAGCAACGCCCTTCTTCTTTTTTACAGAAAACTTTTCGTTTGAAAAGCCCTGCAAAAGGCCTTTTTGAATAGATAATGACCTTTTTATCAAAATTTGAGTAAAAGGATTGAAAAACTCACTCCCGACCGAGTGAATTGAGCACTTCATTGCCCTTTTAAAATTCTTCAGCATTTTGTTCGAGCTACTGATTTAGGGTCTCTTCTAAAAAAGAGAGAACTGCCTGGGTTAAAAGGTTTTATAAAGACTTGCTTGTTTCAAAAACAGGGTGCTTTTACTACGAATCAAGATTTTGTTGAAGCGTATAAACAGTACTGCATTCATACTGGTGATTCAATTGAGATTTTACATTTAGGTGCTTCTAATTTTGGTGCAATAATAGCTCGAATTTGAAACAAGAAATTCGGTTTTTCAGCTAAAATGCAAAGGTACACAAGGCTCGATCGATCTAATAAAAAGAAGACCTTTTTAAAACGGAATTTTGAATGTGGCTTTGACTAAAGGTAGCAAGAAAGTCGTTTCAAAGAAATCTTTTTTTGAGCTTTGTCAGAATGAAGAAATGTTTTCATTAGGAAGTCCTTATCTTTCAGAGCAAATCGTGGTTTGGATGGAGCTGTGTGAGTCTGATGAGCTTTTTTATCAAAAACAATTAGAAATTCTAAAATTTCGCGAAGAAAGAAGTGAGCAGATGAAAATTTTTAAAGTTTTGGGAGTCTGACCAGTTTTATTGATTCTTCTAAAAAAGCTGGTCTTTCAGAGAACAATTGACCTTATAAAAAAGAAAACTTTTTAAAAAGAAGCAAATTTTAGCCCTTTTTTTTTGTAAAAGAAGGGCATTTTTTTCTTATGATAGATTCTCTTTTTTTCTAAAACAAAGTAGCTCCTCTCTCTTTTAAAAGGAAGCAAAATTTGGCTTTTTCTGAAGGTTTTTTTTTCTCATGCTAGATTTTACCTTTTTAAAAAAAAAAGAGCTCTAGAAGCAAATTTGAGCCCTTTTTGAGGGTTTTTAAAGAAGACTTTTCTTCTGCTTTTTTTCTAAACAAAAAAAATTTTTAAGAAAGAATCTTTTTTTAGAAATTTTCCTTTTTAAGGCCCCCTTTTTAAAGAAGAAGGGGGTCCAACCCGAACCTGAATTTCGTTCAGGCCCCCTTCAAAAAAAGGATTTTTGAGGGCCCCGCCTTCTTCTTTTTTTTTTGGAAGAAAAGGGTGCAACCCTTTTTCAAAAACCGGAACCAAAAAAATTCTAAGGTTCTGGCCAAAAAATTTTTAAGGCCTCGCCTTCTTGTTTTTTTTTGGAAGAGAAAAGGGTGCAACCCGAACCCCGTTCGGGCTTTTGCCCTTATTAAAAAGCTCCGTTTTTTAATAAGGGAACAACCCCGTCCTCTTTTTTTAAATGAAAAAACCTGAACGGGGTTTTTTAAAAAGGCCTTTTAAAGATTTCGGGCCTTTTCTTTTTTGGGCGGAGCGAGGGCTTTTGCCCGAACCTTTTTCTGTAGAAAAGAAGGGCGGAGCTCTTTAAAAAGGCCTCTTAATTCTATAGGCCTTCTTCTTTTTGCGCGGAGCTTTTTATAAAGGGTGCAACCCGAACCTTTTTCAAAAACAGAGTTCAGGCCAAAAAATTTTAAAGGCCCTTTTTAAAAAACAGGGTTCGGGTTGCACCCCGTTAAAAAAAGAAAAGGGTGCAACCTTTTAAAAAGCCCTCTTTTTTAAATGAAAAAACCTGAACAGAGTTCAGGCCTTTTAAATATTTCGGGCCCCGCCTTCTTCTTTTTAAAGAAAAGGGTGCAACCTTTTAAAAAGCCCTTTTTTTAATGAAAAACTCCGTTTTTTAAAAGGGTGCAACCCTTTAAAAAGCCTTCTTTTTATTAAATGAAACAACCTGAACAGAGTTCAGGCTATGGCCCCGTTTTTGAAAAAGGGCCTCTTAATTTTTATGGGTTTATTTTTTATTCTAAGAAGAGGGCCCGAAATATTTAAAAGGCCCGAACTTCGTGAGGGTAGAAACCGTAACGGGGTTTTTAAAAAGGGCTGCGCCCTTTTTAAAAAGCGGAGCGAGGGCTTTTTAAAGAAATAGATAAGAGGGACGAACATTTTTCTTTAAAAAAGAAGGGCGGAGCTCTTTTTCTTTAAAAAGGCTTCTTAATTTTTATGGGCTTCTTTCTTGTTTCTTATTAAAAGGAAGACCCAAAATAGATAAGAGGCCCGAATCAAAAAAATTATAGGGTGAAGGGGAGTTTGGCCTTTTTTCGTATTTTTTCCAAATTTTCTGAAGTGGAATCTGATGAAGGTAAAGGTCAATTTGACATTCGTTTTTTTCTCTTTTTAAAGAATTATGACTTTTTTCAAAACACTGTTCTATTATTTTTGTTTTTTTTTGGAAAAATTAGGCGGTCCGAATCACCAAATAAAACCCAATAGGGTTCTTTTCGAATGATTCAGACCGCCTTTTTAAACGTTTATGTTTTGAATTCTCTAAACCTTAAAAGTTTAGAGAAATATTCAAAAATTAACCGTTGATTGCTGGAGCTTCAACTGAAGCTAAGTCTAGAGGGAAGTTGTGTGCATTACGTTCATGCATAACCTCCATACCTAAGTTAGCGCGGTTAATAATATCTGCCCAAGTGTTTAATACGCGGCCTTGAGAGTCGATGATTGATTGGTTAAAGTTTAAACCGTTTAGGTTAAATGCCATTGTTGATAATCCTAAAGCTGTGAACCAAATACCTACAACTGGCCAAATAGCTAAGAAGAAGTGTAGAGAACGGCTGTTGTTGAATGCAATTTTTTGTTAAATCAATTTTAATAAAAAAAATTGATTATCACTTTATATTGCTATAAAGATCAGACTCAATAATCACCTTTTGAATTTTTAAGGTGGCTAGTGTAGAGTCGTTGAAGATTTTTTCTTTCATTTTTAATGAAAGAAGACTTTCCTGCTGATTATTCCATTTTTTACGTAAAATTTTAAATAAAATTTTAAATAAATTTTTGGAGTATTCCAGCAATGAGCTAGCTTTTCACTTTGAAATTCTCTTTCTTAAGTTCTATTTTGTAAAAAAAAATCTAAATAAAACGCTTTGAATCTAAATTCTCTTTGAATTTAGAAAAGACTTAGTTTTTTTTATCACAAAACTTCTTTTTGGGGTTGCTTGTGGAAAAAAAACATTTCAAAAGAGGAAAGTGGCGCCATATAAGAACAGTTAACGCATATTGGAAGATTAAACGACCAAAGTAACCATGAGCAGCTACGATGTTGTAAGTTTCTTCTTCTTGGCCAAATCTGTACCCTTGGTTCGTCGAAACGTTCTCAGTTGTTTCACGAATAAGAGATGAAGTTACTAGCGATCCATGCATTGCTGAGAATAGAGAACCACCGAATACACCTGCAACACCTAACATGTGGAAAGGGTGCATCAAAATATTGTGTTCAGCCTGGAATACGATCATGAAGTTGAAAGTACCAGAAATACCTAAAGGCATACCGTCAGAGAATGAACCTTGACCAATAGGGTAAATGATGAATACAGCAGTTGCAGCAGCTACAGGAGCTGAGTAAGCAACAGCGATCCAAGGACGCATCAAGCTTGTTATCTTTTTTTATTTAAATAAAAAATCTTTAAATTTCTTTAAAGTTCAGACTATATCATAAAATTTGTATTTTCAAATTTTTCAAGCACTCATGGAGAAGAAAAAATTCTCTAGTCGTTGAACATTTTTATTTACTAAAAAAACAATGAGTTTAATAGAAAACGTATTGTCAAATTAGAAAAGAAACTTTGCTGCTAGTGAACGCTTTTCTCAATGTTTTGTTTTTTTCAATTTAAGAAAAAACATTTTTTTTCAGTTTAACAAAAAAAAACATTTTTTTTCTTTTTGATAGGCGTCTTTCTGGCAATTCACTCGATTCATTTAATGCTTCAAAAAGCAGTAAGGGGCTAGCGTTTGATGATTTCAGAACAAATTTTTGTTTAAAAAAGAGTTCTAAACGCATACCTAGACGGAATGAAAGTTCCCATTCACGGCCCATGTAGCAGCAAATACCTAGGAAGAAGTGGCAAACGATAAGTTGGTACATTTTTGTTATAAAAGAAAAAAACCGTAACTTCATTTTTTCTTTTTAGCCTTAAAAAGGCCTTACAGTTGCCTGTAAGATCAGACTCTATCTTCACTTTTTAAAAGAAAAAAAGTGTTCGGCATGGAGTCGTTGAGGGGTTATAATTCGAAAAAACACTCTTTTTTCGATTCAGTGAACTTCCCTGCTGATTGTCCACAAAAACCCTATTGCTGTTTTTAGTGAACAGTCGGATTTTTTCTTTTTCTCTTTTTTAAAGGATTGGATGTTCCAGCATACAGCCAAATTCTCACCTAAACTCTTTAGAGTTCAAATGACCCCTTGCGTTTAGAGGACCACCGTTGTATAACCACTCGTCAACAGTAGCAGCTTCCCAAATTGGGTAGAACAAATCGTGCGAAAATGAATTAGAAAAAACATTTTTAAAAAACTAAAATTAGAGTTTTTTTCGATTCATTTTTAATAAAACACGTTGGACTATATAACCTCGTTTCTTAAAACGAGTTGGGTACTAAAGCAATTTTATTGTCTGGACTCAACTGCTAGTCTCTGAACGACCTTAGATTCTTTTGTTTTTGTTAAAAAACAACCCAGCTCTAAGATTCGCTGCGGATTGGAAAAAAAAGAAAATTTTTTAAAAGAAGAAAAAAAAGAACTTTAAAAAATTCTTTTATTTATAACCTTTCCCGCAATTCACCCAATTTTCTGAATCTCTTCGAAATAAAAAAGAAGAGAATTAGGCACTCCTATTTTTTTAGGTATGCAGACCAATTGCGTTTGATGTAGGAACAACAGCACCAGAAATGATGTTGTTACCGTAAAGAAGAGAACCTGAAACAGGCTCACGGATACCATCAATGTCAACAGGAGGAGCTGCAACGAAAGCAATAATGAAAACTGAAGTTGCTGTTAATAGAGTAGGGATCATGATAACACCGAACCAACCGATGTACAATGAAACTAAATGGCCACCCTTGCGAACACCCATTCGTTCCCGAACGTAGCGTGAAAGTCTCCTCTCACTACGCTCTCCGTCAGCGAATTTTTTTTTGAGAAATTTTTTTCTCTTTTCGCGCAAACATTAATCAATCATACAAGAAAATGGGTTAAGATTAATGCTAGCAACGATCTTTCGCTAACTGGGCCTCCTTGTGAGAAACACTTTAGGCCCTCTCCTGGCATGAGTCCCTTTCTTTTAAAAAAGAAAGAAGAAAAAAAGGTCAACCATACATTCTTAATTATGGGTTAATATTTTCTTTCTTTTAAAGAAAGGAAGACTTTTAGCCAGCTCGAATTGTTCCGTTAACTAATAAAATGGTGGTTAGGGAAAGTCTCTAGACTTTCAAAGAAAAGGTTTTTCTTTTTGCAGGGCTTAAAGAAATCTTTTTCTGAATGCCAGCAATAGTAGGAGAATTTTTGAAAATTCTCAATCGAAACATGTCAAAAAAACTACGTTCGATCCTGGGACCCATAGCCTCTTTTGTAAACAGACCATTTACAAAAGATGGGTTAACCCTCCCTCTCTAATGAGAGGTGTAATCTGAGAAATCAAGCTACTTTCTGGTTAGGCAATAGTGCTTCATCCTTCCACCTTCGCCTCGCGCAAAGATATTCTTTTTCTTTTCCTTTTCTTTTCCTTAAAAAGAGAATTCGTTTACGCTTTAATAGCATGCTACTGTCCCCTCGGGATTTCCCCCTAAGGTAAGCTATTGGCTTCCTTTTAGGCGTAAAAAGGGTCATATTTTGAAAATGACTTTAGTACTAACGGCCCACCCATAAGAAATGAATGTAGAAGTACATTCACCTTTTATTAGGTGTTCAATCCCGCACGTCTGTTCTCAGTTGAAGTAATCCACTCGCAAAAACGAGCCCATAGGCCTTTTGATTCAGAAGCACGTGATAAAATAGCTGTCATAATTTTTTTTTCCATTTTTGTTTGGTTTTCCCCGTCAAGCTTCTTTCATAACATTGCGAATAACTGGTAAATGCTCTCTCTAAACCAGAATTGCTGGTTTATCTAAAACATCAAATTCTTTGACAAGAACTAGCTAGACTCATTTTTTGAATTCAAAAAATGAAAGGTCTAGAGTTTTTGAAAAGAAAAAAAGGAAACGTTCATTCTTTTTTTTGATAAAAAGAATTTTTGAATTTTTGAAACTAAAAAAGTCTTTAGTTTGTGAAGCCTGTTAGATAGGATTCTAAAAGGAAAGACTAGTCCAATCAATCCTATGCAACGAACCTCAAAAAAGAAATGTTTGTAAAAAAAAATTAGAAAGTTTTAAAAAGGATTTTCTAATAAAACAAAAGAAACAACGTTCCCTCTTTTTTTAAGGCCCGAAAAAATTCAGAGGCCCGGAACCTTGTTCGCGCTCAGCTTACACCCTTTCTTTTGACCTTTTTTGCTGAGCTTTTAGAATTCATATTAAGCACGTTTCTCTCTTTTCTAAAAAGCAATGTCTTATCTTTATTAGACAAAAATTTTGAATTGAAAAAAATGAATTTTTTCTTTATTTCAAAACGTTAGCCCTTGTATTATTTAGCAGTGAGAAGAAAATCTTTACAACAAAAAAAGACCAAGGTTTTACTGCATTTTTTCTAAAAAGAAAATATTCTCTCCGCAGGGGACTTTTTTAAAGCAAAAAAGAATTGTTTTTAAGTCCTTTGCGTGGACCTTAAAAAAGAACTCTAGAAGCAAATTTTAGCCCTTTCTGAGGTTTTTTAACAAAAAAAACCGCACTTCGTTTTTGAAAAAGGGCAGGGGCCCTCTTTGCTTTTTTTCTTTCTTTTTTTAAAGTTCCACTTTTTCCTTTTTATAAGAAAAAGAAAGAGAAAAAGGGACATTTTGAAAAGAAAAAGTCCTTTTTTAAGAAATATTCTATTTTTCTCAAAAAGAGCTTTAAATGCAAAAATTAGCCTTTTAAGAAGGTTTTTTTTCTCTTATGATAGATTCTCTCTTTTTCTCAAAAAACTCGCTCTAGAAGCCAAATTGAGCCCTTTCTTAGGGTTTTTATCGAAACAACCCTCACGTAGCTCTTTAAAAAGCAGGGGCCCGAACTTCGTTTTTTAAAAAGAGCAGGGACCCTCTCTGCTTTTTTTTTCAAATAAAAACTTTTTTAAAAATGTCCTTTTTCTTCTGTAAAAAAGAGCGACTAAAAAACGAATATTTTTCTTTTAAAAAGGTCCTCTTTTCTTCTGTAAAAAAGGGACTAAAAAACGACTCTATTTTCTTTTTCTTTTAAAAAGGCTATTTTCTTTGTATTAAAAGAAAAATCTCTTTTTTAAGGTTATTAGACATTTTTTGACGAAAACTCACTCCTCTCTTTTTTAAAAGGAAGCAAAATTTAGTTCTTTATGAAAGTTTTTAGATAAAAAACCCTCACGTAGCTCTTTAAAAAGCAAGGGCCCTCCTTTTTAATAAGAGAAAAGCTTTTTAAAAAGCAGGGGCCTTCACCTTAAAAATTTTTTGGTTCTTTAAAAAGCAGGGGCCCTTTCTGCTTTTTTTCTAAAGAAAAAAACTTTTTTAAGAAAGAATCTTTTTTTTAAAGAAAAATGTTTGTTTTTAAGGTATTCCATCTTTTTATTAAAAAAGGCTATTTTTTTTTTTTAAAGCAAAATTTCTTTTTTTTTTAATGTATTAAGACCTTTTCAAAAAAAGAGCCCGAACGGGGTTCGGGTTGCACCCTTTTTTAAAAACGTGGGTCGGGTTGCACACCTCTCTCTTTTAAAAGAAAGCAAATTTTAGCCTTTTCTGAGGGTTTTTTTCTTTGTATGATAGATTCTACCTTTTTCTAAAAAAACTCGCTCTGGAAGCAAATTTGAGCCCTTTCTGAGGGTTTTTAGAAAGTTTTAGAATAAAAGACAAAATCTTCTTTTTATGTTCTCTGCGAGGACCTTTAAAAAAAAGTGCTTACGCTTTTTTAAAAGAGCTTTTACAAAAAAAGGGCGCAGCCTTTTGAAAAAAAACCCGTTCCGGTTTTTACCCTCCTTTTAATAAGAGAAGAGCCTATAAAAATTAAGAGGCCTTTTTAAAGAAAAAGAGCTCCGCCCAAAAAAAAAGAGGGCCCTTTTAAAAAACGGGCTTCGGATTACACCCGAGCAGAGCTCGGGCAAAAGCCCTTTTCTTTTTTGCACGGGGCCCAAAAAAGAGAAAAGGCCTGAACCCCGTTCAGGTTCGGGTTGCACCCGAGCAGAGCTCGGGCAAAAGCCCTTTCTCTTTCAAAAAAAAAGAAGAAGGCGGGGCCTTTCAAATTTTTTGGCCTGAACCCCGTTCAGATTTTTTAAAGGGTTGCACTCTTTTCTTTTTTGGCGGGGCCTTTCAAATTTTTTGGCCTGAACCCCGTTCAGGTTTTTTCATTTCAAAAAAAAGGGCTTTTTCCTTTTAAAAGAGGGCTTTTTAAAAGGTTGCACCCCTGTCTAAAAAAAAGAAAAGGGCTTTTGCCCGAGCTCTGCTCGGGTGTAACCCGAACCCCGTTTTTGAAAAAGGGCCCTCTCTTTTTTTTGAGGGTTTTTGAAAAAGGGCAGGGGCCTGAGCTCCGCATTGTTAAAATAAGAGAAGGTTTCTACCAGAGCGGAGCTCAGGCCCAAAAAAAAGAAAAGGCCCGAATCTTGACAAATAAAAAGGGCCTCTACCTGAACAAAGTTCGGATTTTTAAAAAGGGTTGCACCTTTCTTTTTTTGAAAGGTAAGAAGTTTTGTAATTTTTTAAAGAACTACTGTTGCAGAAAAAAAAGAAAACATTTAAAATAAGCTTTATTAGGGCTTGTAGCTCAGTGGACCAGAGCACGTGGCTACGAACTACGGTGTCGGGGGTTCGAATCCCTCCTAGCTCATTATAGAAAAGAGATTTTTCAAAAAAGTAAAGTTTTGATGTTACGTAGTATTGGGGAATTTTTGTTTTTTTTTTTAATTCTTTAAGTTTTCTTTCTTTTAGTCCTTTTCAATTCTGTTGAACTAGATCCCTTTTTAAAGAAAAGAAAGGTGCTCCGAATTTTTGAAATTAAATAAGAAAACTAGTTCATTCCTAAATAAAAAAATTTATCTTTTCTTTCAAAACCAATAAGATAAGAACTCTTAATGCTTCAATCAGTGAAAAAATTTTAGGGCGTACTTATGAACTAAAAGCATGCTTGAACCTTTTCTTTTTCTCTCATAAATAAAAGAAAGAGAGGTTCCCTTTTATTCTTTTAAAAACGGGGATTTTTGAAAGCCATTTTTGCTTTTTTCACATCACTAAAATCTAAAATTCTCTTTTATGATAAAGTTTTTTCTCCTGCTGTTTCGATGATTTTTTATTAAGATGAATAATTACAAAATAAAAAAACAAAAAAGGAAAAATTTTAATCGTTTTTTCTTTTTGACCTGTACTTTAGAACTTTCAAACCCGTGCTTCGCCTTCTTTAATCAGATGAAGCAGGGCGCCTTTTTTGAAGAAATTCAAATTCTTGTACGAAAATAAAAAGACAAAGAAACAAAAAAACAGAAAGGAGGCTTCTGGTCTTAAATACCACTTCGAAATTTTTTCAAATAAAAAAAGAAAAGTGGAAAAAACAGGGTCTTTTTAGAGAATATTTTTGGAAAAGGGTCTCTTTTTCTTATTAAAAAACAAAATGAAAAAATTTGGTCCTTTCCCTGCTTTTTTTTTTCGTACTCAAAAGTGTTTTTGAAGGTTTAGCCTAACTAAACTTTCATTCCAGGCAAAAAAGGTCTTCCTTTATACAAGAACTAAAGACTTTTTTTTACACTTTAACAAACTAGTATTAGGGAAGAGTTCAAAAAAGTCCAAAGCAAGGACTTTTTAAAATTGAAAACGTTCAAAGCTTCAAAAAATCGAAAAGCTATTTACCTCCTATATCATTTTATGTTCACGAAGAAATCCATTTTTGAATTTTTTAAAAGAAACATCTCTTTCAAACTAAAATGTTTGAAGGATTGGTTGTGGGTCACCTAAAAAAAAGAGACTCTACACCAAATAGAAAAGACATAACTTTTTTATGAAGCTTTTTTGATAAAGGCTCAAAGAATTTTTAAAGGCCTGGCTGTTGCCTGGGTAAAAAAGTTTTTTCTTCGAATTAAAAAAGGTGCTGGTGCTCTTTTTTTCATTTAAGAAAAGAAGAAAATTGCTGTAACCCGAACCAGAACTCCGTTTTTGAAAAAGGCCTTTGAATTTTTTCTTGAAAAAGCCCCGCCTTTTTCTTTTTAAAGAAAAGGGTGGAACCCTTTTTAAAAACCCCGTTCGGGCCTTTTTTCTCTTGCTGGCTTTTGCTCAGGCTCCGCTTTTTAAAAAGAGCCCAGTGTTTTTTTCTTAATTAAAAAACTCACTTTTTCTTTTTGTTCAAGAATGGAGTAGGAAACTCAATAAGCAAAACCATCTTTTTTTATTGCAAAAAAATTGAAAATCTTTTTCCGTTCTTGTTGATAACTAGTGTGTTATCATGTAAAAAAGTCCTTTTTTCTATCTTTTAAAATAGAAAATTTCTTCTTTCAAAAGAGGAAAGTGAAGATTTTTTCTTTTTGATGGTTAAAGGTTGTTATTCCTTAAAATAAAAGCAAACTTGAGTCTATTTCTTTGTTCTCTTTTTTGAAAACAATGTGTTTTTAAAACAGCTAGTCTTTTTCAAAAAAGATTTTTTGAAAAAAGCCTGTAGTGTTTCAAAGAAATTCTAGCCGTATGCTCAAAAAGGAGCATGTACGGATATTCAGGGGGGAAAGTTTTGAAAGCTTAACCTACCTAACCTTACTATACGCCTGACTACATCGTTAAGGACACTGACATCCTTGCTGCTTTCGTGCGAGTTGACTAAATATGCTTTTAAATAAAAAATTTTTTTTAGCTTACTTTTCAGAATATAAAAAACAATTCTTTTTTAACCAAACAAAGCCCAACAAAATAAAAAAGAAAAAAAAGGTCTCTACCTAAAAAAAGAGCTCCGCTCGGCCCAAAAAAGAAAGCCCTTATTCCTTTCAAATAAAATGAAGAGAACAGGGTTCGGGTTACACCCGAGCAGAGCTCGGGCAAAAGCCCTTTTCTCTTTTTGCAGGGTTCAAGTTGCACCCTCTTTCCAAAACAGGGCCCGATAAATAGAAAAAGCCCGAACTCCACCTTCTTCTTTTATTGACTTTTTTTACAAAAAAGGGGAAAAGACCATTCTAATTGAAGAGGCCTTTTTAAAGAGCTCCACTCTTCTTCTTTTTTACAGAAAAGAGCCCTCAAAATTGAAGAGGCTTAAGTTCTGCCCAAAAAAGAAGAAAGGCCCGAAATATTTAAGAGGCTTTTTTAAAGAGCTCCGCCTTCTTCTTTTTTACAGAAAAAGGTTCGGGTTACACTCTATTCTTTTGTTTTTTCTTTTGAATTAAAGGAGGAGCTTGTTGTCAATAAAAAAAGAAAAACAGAAAACTGGAAAAGGACAGTAGCATGCTAAAAGAAAACATTTTTTCTTGTTTTTTTAATATAAGAAAAAATTAATAGATTTAGGGTTAAGCTTCTTTAATAAAGAAATATCTGAGGTGATACCGCAAGATTGCTTTTTCTAAAAATTGAAAGAAAGCTTTTGTTCGAAAGAATTCTTGTTTTTATTGTGAAAGACGAACTTTTTTACCCGAGGTCCGCAAAGAAGAAAAAAGGGCTAGGGCTTTTTTTCTTTTTCTTTTTTTAATAGAAAAAGAAAAAGAAAAAGAAGAGGAAGAGGAAGAGGCAAACTAGCTAGTATTCACAAAGAACGAAAAAACTTGTCTTTTCAAAAATTTTAGAAAAAATTTGTAGGAAGATAACGGGAAGCTATCTTTACAACACCGCCCAGGGAAATGGGAAAAACAGAATAAGCCCAAAACTAGATTTTTTGCATTCATTTAGACCAACTGAATTGAAAAAAGATTTTTTTCAAGAGATAAAAACCTTTAGATCAAATTTTTTAGGTTACAATGTTTTTTCTATAAAGCCGTTCAAATACAGGGAAAGCTCTTTTTAAAAAGAGCTTTCCCTGTGCTTTTTTCAAAAGTTTTGACTCTTTCTTAAATTCAAAAAAAGGCTCCGTTAAAAAACCGGAACTTTGCTCGGGTTTTCAAAAAAGCTTTTTTGAAAACTGACTCTAGCATTGACAGTGAAAAAAGGATTGCCTGAACAAGGCCCGAAAAATTGAAGTGGCCCGAACCTTGCCAAAATAAGAAAGTGTTACACCCTTTGTTTTCCAAAAGAAGCATTAGTTCTTCTTTCTTTTATAAAAAACCAGCCGGTGCACTGAACAACGTCCAGAGTTCTAAAAAATCTTGATATTTTGTTTAAAAATTAGTAAAATTTTTATTATATTTCTTAAATTCAAAAACTTTTTTTTCTCTATCCCCATTCTGAATTTTTCTATAAAAAGAGAATAAGAAAGTCCTTAAAGATTTTTTCTTTAAGTTAGAAATTTCTCTAGAAATCCTCAATAGCTCAGTGGTAGAGCGTTCGGCTGTTAACCGAATGGTCGTAGGTTCAAGTCCTACTTGGGGAGAACTTTTTAACACTTTAGGAAGCTTTTTTTGAAAACGTTTGTAAATGCTTTTTTTTTAAGGAAACCAGCAACGAGGAATAGCCCCTTTATAAAAAAACTGAGATTTAGATTTGGACTTCGTCCAGAGCAAAGAAGCTTTTTTATTTAAAACAACCTTTGTCCTTAATATTTTTGGGCTTTTTAAAAAGCGAGGGCTTTTTCAAGAAATATTTAAGAGGCTCGAACATTTTTCTGTAAAAAAGAAGGGCGGAGCTCTTTAAAAAGCCCGAACGGGGTTTTTTCCTTTCAAAAAAAGAGGGCTTTTTAAAAGGTTGCACCCCCTTAAAAAAAGGATTTTTATGGGCTCTTTTCTTATTAAAAGAAGAGGGTAAGAACCTTTTTTTTCAGCGGAGCGAGGGCTTTTTAAAGAAATATTTAAGAGGCCCCCTCTGTTTAAAGTTTAAAGAAGGGCTAAAATTTGGCTTTTAAAGCGAGTTTTCTAAAAAAGGTCAGAATACATTTAAAAAAGAGTTTTTGTTTTTTTAAAAGCAAAAAAGGCTCTTTAAAAGAAAATGTTGCAATACCTTAAAAACAAAAATTTTTTCTTTTAAAAAAAGATTCTTTCTTTAAAAGTTTTTTAGAAAAAAGCAGAGAGGGCCCCTGCTTTTTAAAGAACCAAAAAAATTTTACCAAAAAATTATAGAGTGAGGGCCCCTGCTTTTTAAAGAACTCCGTTTTTAAAAAGGGTTGTTTTGATAAAAACCTTCAGAAAAGGCTCAAATTTGCTTCCAGAGCGAGTTTTTTGAGAAAAAGGTCATAATACAGCTGTTTTCAAAAAAACTCGCTCTGGAAGCAAAAAAAGGACATTTCTGAGGGTTTTGGTTTCTCCCCCATGTTTTGAAGAAAAAAGATTTTCTCTTTTCTTGTCAAACTCTCTCAAAACCCTCCTTTTAATTTGAAATTTCAAATTTGAAATTTCAAAAGGAGCCCTTTTTCAAAAACGGGATTCGGGTTACACCCGAGCAGAGCTCGGGCAAAAGCCCTTTTCTTTTTTTTAGGCAGGGGCCCTTAATACTTTAGGGCGGAGCTTTTTATAAAGGGCAGGGGCCCTTAATACTTTTGGGCGGAGCTCTTTTTCTTTAAAAAGGCCTCATAATATGAAAGGCCCGCTTCTTTCAAAAAAATGGCCCCCTCCGGAAAGGCCAATTTTTAGCTTCTAGAGCTCTTTTTTGAGAAAAAGGTCAAAATCTATTCAATAAAGAAAAAGTCCCTGCAGGGGGTCTTAAAAACAAAAATTTTGAAAAAGAGTCTTTCTTAAAAACTTTTTTTATTGAGAAAAAAGCGCAGAGAAGGTCTTTGATAAAAACCCTCAGAAAGGGCTCAAATTTGCTTCCAGAGCGAGTTTTTTGAGAAAAAGGCATAATACAGCTGTTTTCAAAAAAACACGCACTGGAAGCAAAAAAAGACCATTTCTGATGATTTTAGTTTCTCCCCATGTTCTGAAGAAAAAAGAGATTTTCTCTTTTCTTGTCAAACTCTCTAAAAACCCTCCTTTTTATTTGAAAAGGAGCTCTTTTTCTTTCAAAAAGGCCGCATAATATGAAAGGCCCGCTTCTTTCAAAAAAATGGAAATGCCTATTTTTAGCTTCTAGAGCTCTTTTTTTGAGAAAAAGGTCAGAATCTATTCAAAAAAGAAAAAGTCCCCTTTTCTTCCAAAAAAAGAAAAAGGCGGGGCTTTTTAAAGAAAAAATTCAAAGGCCTTTTTAAAAAACGGAGTTCAGATTTTTCATTTCAAAAAAAGAGGGCTTTTTAAAAGGTTGCACCCCTTTCTTCCATAAAAAAAGGGGGACCTTAAAAACAAAAATTGAAAAAAAGCAGAGAGGGGCTTTTTAAAAAGCCCGCCCTCTTTTTTGATATGAAAAAAACCCTGTTCCGGGTTTTATCTAAAAACCTCTAGAAAAAAAAAAGGTTCGGGTTGCACCCTTTTCCCCTTTCTTTGTAAAAAAACGAAAAAAAAAGAAGTTGGGGCTTTTTAAAGAAATATTTAAAAGGCCTGAACTCTTTTCAGGTTTTTTCATTTCAAATAAAGAGGGCTTTTTCCTTAGAGGTATTGTTTTCATTGAAAGAAATTAAAAAAAAAAATTAAAATATTTGTGAACTTTACGACGTAGTCAGGTGTAGAGTGAAAACGTTCAATAAAAAAAAATGTGCAAACCGAACCTTTTTTTTATAGAGAAAACCGTTTTTTCTTTTTTTGGGCTTCTTAATTTTTAGGAGCCCTTTTCCGTAATAAAAAAAAAAGGGCTTTTTAAAAACGAGGGCTTTTTAAAGAAATATTTAAAAGGCCCGAACCAAAAAATTTTTAAGATGAGGGCCCAAAATATTTAAGAGGTCTTTTTAAAGAGCTCCGCTCGGGTAATAACCGGAACGGGCTTTTTTCATTAAAAAAAAAAGAAGGAAGGCTTTTTAAAAAGCCCGAACAGGGTTCGGGTTGCACCCTTTTCTTTGTCAAAAAAAGAAGAAAACGGAGCGAGGGCCCCTGCCCGAATATTTTTCTTTAAAAAAGAAGGGCGGAGCTTTTGAATAAGGGCCCCCCTAAAAAAAAGTCTTTTTATGAGCTTAATTTGAATTCAAAGAAGAGGGGAAAAACCCTTTCTGAATTTCAAAATGTTCCGCTTAGGTAAGAATCCGGGGTTTTTAAAAAGGGCCTCACAAAAGAAAAAAGTTCTCTACCCTTCTTTTAATAAAAGAAGAGCCCATAAAAATTCAGAGGCCTTTTTAAAGAAAAAGAGCTCCGCCCTTCTTTTTTACAGAAAAGGGCCTATAAAATTAAGAGGCCTTTTTAAAGAAAAAGAGCTCCGCTTTTGAAAAAGGGCAAGAGACCTTTTTCAAAAGCCCCTCCAAAAAAAGGGTTTTTACCCTCACTTAGCTCTTTAAAAAGGCAGGGGGCCTCCTTCTTTGAATTCAAAAGGAGCCTTCTTTTTTTGAAAGAAGAGGTCGTTTATAAAAAGCTCCGCCTTTCTTTTTTAAAGAAAAAAGTTCTTTAAAAAGCAGGGCCCCTCGCTCCGCCTTCTTCTTTTTTCCAGGTCAAAAATTTTTTTAAAGAAAAAAGGGAAAAATTTGTTTTGGGAACCTATTTTCTGCACCTTTTTTCTTTTTTCGACCAGAGTGTTTTAAAAATCAAAAAGGTCCATAAAAAGAAAAAACTAAAGATTAGCTTACTCAAATTCTTTCTATTTTAAGAGGAAATGAGTTCCCCCGTTTTTTTTAAAGTTTTTTCTTTTTTCAATTGAAACAGGAACACCCCTTCCCCCATTCTTCTTCAAAAAAAAAGATTTTTTTAAACAACTTTTTAGAACAGTAGCAGGGAGCTTTTTCTATTTCTTCCAAAATTAGTAATTTTAGAGGTTTTTATATTGCAACTTTTTTGAATAAAAGAAAAATGGAGAAATGTGTATGAAAGATTTCACTACTTATTTATCAACAGCTCCCGTGGTTGCATTCGCATGGATTAGCTTTACAGCAGGTTTACTTATTGAAATTAATCGTTTTTTCCCAGACCCGCTTGTTTTTTCTTTTTAAATATTGGTCCACTTTAATAAAAAACTGAATTTCTAAACTCAAAAAAAAAAAAGAAAAAGACTCTTCCTTTTTGAAATATTAGAAAACAAACCTTTTAGACATTTCAAAAGGCATCATTAAAAATGGTATTTTCTTTTATTCAAAAAATTGAACTTTTTTCTTTCGATAAATTTTTTTCTTAAGAAAAAACAAAACCTAGAGAGTTTTTTATTAAAGAAATACACTCTCAAGCCTTTTCGTCTTAAAAAAGAAAAGACAAAGATTTTTTGAAAATCCCTGTGTTTAGAATGACCCAGGAGTCCTCTATCATTCAAAAATAAGAAAGCCCTGTTTTGAAACAAAGCCCAAAAAAGAAAAGAGGCCCAAACCTTGCCAAAAAAAGCGCCTTTAGAATTGAAAAGGCCCGAATAGGGTTTTTGAAAAAAGGTTGCACCCTTTTTCTTTCAAAAAAAAGGGCGGAGCTCTTCTCTTGCGCAAAAGCCCTTTTTCTTTTTTGGACGGGGCCCATAATATATAAAAGGCCTGAACCTTAAAATTTTTTGGGTTCAGGTTCGGGTTGCACCCGAGCAGAGCTCGGGCAAAAGCCCTTTCCCCTTTCTTAGTAAAAAAAGGAAAAAAAGAAGGACGGGGCCCCTGCTTTTTAAAGAACTCCTTTTCAAAGAAAAAAGGAGGGCCCCTGCTTTTTTAAAGAACTACGTGAGGGTTTTTTCTTTTTAAAATAGGACTTTTTAAAAGGTTGCACCCTCTTTAAAAAGCAGAGCTCGGGCAAAAGCCCGAACGGGGTTCGGGTTGCACCCTTTTCTTTTCCAAAAAAAGAAGAGGACGGGGCTTTTTAAAGAAATATTTAAAAGACCTGAACTCTGTTTTTTAAAAAGGTGTTTTCATTTCAAAAAAGAGGGCGGGCTTTTGAAAAAGCCCGAACGGGGTTTTTTCTTTTTAAAAGAGGGCTAAGGAAAAAAGAAGAAAGCCTTCTTCTTTTTTTGGTTTGGGTTAAACTCTTTATTACGTAAATTTCAAATTGTTTTTTTTATTCAATTACTATGTGCAATTTCATATTTATCTTATTAAAAAGCAAGAGGTTTTTCTCTCAATAGAGAGAAAAAACCGACTGAATTCATTCAAAGATTAGACGACCTAGTTTGTTTGGGGGCTTTCCATTTCTAAAAAAGAATATTTTTTTTCTAAATTTGGGAACAGGAGGTGCAACCCGAATCTTTTTCTTTTTCTTTTTCTTTTTTAAAGAGCTCCGCTTTTTAAAGAGGGTACAAATCCTTTATCTGTAAAAAAGAAGAAGGCCTTATAATTTTTTTTTAGTTCGGGCTTCTTCATTTTTCTTTAAAAAGCCCTGCCAAAAAAAAAGAAAGCGCCTGCCTCTTCTCATATAAAAAAAGAAAAAAGAATATTTTTTCACTCTCTAATTTTTCAAAAATTCATTAAATTCAAAGCTAATAAAAAGTTTAAAATTTGAAATTTTCACATAATTTTATCTTTTGTTCGAATTCAGTAGAATTCCTTCAATCCATCAATACCTTTCTTTCACGCCGGAGCGGAACTCTGGTAGAAATCCTTCTTTTTTGCAAGGCGAGGGCCCCTGCCCGAACTTATTTCTTTCAAAAAAAAAGGCGGAGCTCTTTAAAAAGGCCTTTGAATTCTATAGGCCCTTAATATTTGTGGGCGGAGCTCTTTAAAAAGCCCGTTTTCTTTTCCAAAAAAGAAGAGGACGGGGCCCGAAATATTTAAAAGGCCTGAACTCCGTTTTTAAAAAAGGTGTTTTCCTTTTAAAAGAGGGCTTTTTAAAAAGGGTTGCACCCTCTTTAAAAAACAGAGCTCGGGCAAAAGCCCTTTCTCTTTTTTGGACGGGGTTCGGGTTGCACCCTTTTCTTTTCCAAAAAAAAGAAGAGGACGGGGTGTTTTCCTCTTAAATAGGGCGGGGTTGCACCCTCTTTAAAAAGCAGAGCTCGGGCAAAAGCCCTTTCTCTTTTCCAAAAAAAGAAGAGGACAGGGCTTTTTAAAGAAATATTCAAAAGGCCTGAACTTTCAAATTTTTTTGGGTTCAGGTTTTTTCATTTCAAAAAAGAGGGCTTTTTAAAAGTTTGATGTTTTTTTCTATAGAAAAAAACATTTAGACTCTTAGAAAAAAAAGGAATTCAGAAAGAAAAAACAAAGATAAATACTCAAAAACAAAAAAACAAATATTATGCCTACTATTCAACAACTTATTCGCTCAGCAAGAACGAAACAAACTAAAAACACAAAAGCACCTGCATTGAAATCTTGTCCACAACGAAGAGGAATTTGTTTACGCGTTTATACACAAACTCCTAAAAAACCAAACTCAGCACTACGAAAAGTAGCACGTGTACGATTAAGCTCTGGGTTTGAAGTTACTGCTTACATCCCTGGTATTGGACATAACTTACAAGAACATGCTGTAGTTCTTGTGCGTGGAGGTAGAGTGAAAGATTTACCTGGTGTTCGCTATCATATAGTGCGCGGAACACTCGATACAGCTGGTGTTAAAAACCGTGTTCAGAGTCGTTCAAAATATGGTGTTAAAAAATCAGCAGCCAAATCAGCAGGCAAAACAAAATAATTTTTCCTGGGCGGAGTTTTTTCTTTTTTCTTTTGCGCAAAAGAAGGCGTTTTCTAATTTGCTGGGCCCGATAGAAAGGCAAAAGCAATTTTTTCTTGTAAAAAAACGTTTGAATACGGTTTCTTAAAAGAGAATTTTAGCGTTTTTAGCCTTTCACAACCTCTTTTTTAATAAAAAAGACTTTTTTTTTCTTTTTCTTTTTAGAAAGGTCCCCTTTTTCTCTTCGAATTCAAAAAGGAAAAAGAAAAAATGCGGGACTTTTCTCTTTCAAAAAAAATGCTTTGAAAGAAAACTGGAAAGGCTAAACTGGTAAAACACTCGTCGAATCTTCAGCTTATTCAAAAAAGAAAAACAGAAGGGTTATCTGCAAAATCAAAAGACCAGAGTTTTAGCCGCCCTTTTAGTCTGAAAGTCAAAAACTCTAAAATTTCGATTTTCTTTGGTTCAAAACGGTTTTTAGGTTTTTAGAACTCGATCTCTATTGCATTAATTTGCTGAAAATTTTCACATTTGATGAAAATTTTCCAATTGTCTTTTTTGTTATAAAAAAATTCGAAAAAGAATTTATGTCTCGTAATGGTAGTTTAAAAAATAAGAAGGGGAAATCAGGTCCTGGTAAAAAAGCTGATGGAATTCTTCGTAAAAGTCCGATTCAAAAACGTGTTCTACTTCCAGACCCTGTTTACAATAGCTTATCAGTTCAAATGCTTGTGAATCGTGTTTTAAAAAGTGGTAAAAAATCGGTTGCTTATCGAATTGTTTACTCAGTCTTAAAAAAATTAAGTGAAAGTACTAATGAAAACCCTGTTTTCGTTTGGGAAAAAGCATTAAGTAACGTTCAACCGCGTGTTGAAATCAAACCGCGTCGACGTGGTGGTGCTATTCAACAAGTTCCTTATGTAGTTCATTCTGTAGATAGAGCACAAGCAACGGCTATTCGTTGGGTTTTACTTGCTTGTCAAAAACGCTCAGGAAAAGACATGATAACAAAACTTTTATCAGAAATTTTAGAAGCTTCTAAAAAAAGTGGAGCTGCTTTCCGTAAAAAAGAAGAACTTCATAAAACAGCATTAGCTAACCAAATGAATGCTCGTAAGCCTGAAAAAATTGTGAAAGCTATTATGGACCAAGATGAAACAACTGAGAAAGTTGCGGCAGAACAAGGAAAAACCAATACGGCAGGTCGTTGGAAGAAAAAAAACAATATGAATACAGAGAAAAAAGCTTAAAATCTTGACCAGCTATTTAACAACAATTAATAAAAAAAATATTCTTTTTGAAAAGAGTCTTTCTCTTATCTTTTAAAGCCTAATTTTACCAAGGGCAGGATTTTGGGTTTTCTTGGGCGAAGCCTTTCCTTTCTTCAAAGAAGAAAGGAAAAACCCGAACCTGAGCTCCGCGTTTTAAAAAGGCCTCTTAATTTTATAGGCCCTCTTTAAAACGCGGAGCTCTTTTTCTTTAAAAAAGCCTCTTAAATAGTTCGGGTCTTTTTTCTGTAAAAAAGAAGGGTGGAGCTCAGGCCTCTTAATTCTATAGGCCCTTTTTAAAAAGCGAAGCTCTTTTTCTTTAAAAAGGCCTCTTAAATAGTTCGGGCCTTTTTCTGTAAAAAAGAAGGGCGGAGCTCTTTAAAAAGGCCTCTTAAATATTTCTTTAAAAACCCTCGCTCCGCTTTTTAAAGAGGGCCTCTTAAATATTTCGGGTCTTTTTCTGTAAAAAAGAAGGGCGGAGCTCTTTATAAAGGGCCTTTTAATTCTTTCGGGCCTTTTTCTGTAAAAAAGAAGGGCGAAGCTCTTTTAAAAAGGCCTCTTCAATTTTTTGGCCCTTAATCTTTTTAGGCGGAGCTCTTTTTCTTTAAAAAGGCCTTTTCAAAATTGAAGGCCTTTCTTCTGTAAAAAAAGAAGAAGACAGAACTTGGGCCTTTTCGATTTTATGGGCTTTTTTGAATTCACAAAATAGGGCTTCTGCCCTTATTCAAAAGCTCCCCCCAAAAAGATTAAGGGCCCTTGCCAAAAAAGAGAAAGGGTGTAACCCGAACTTTTTCAAAAACGGAGTTTAAGCTATGGCCCCACCAAAAAAGAGAAAAAGCCCTTTTCTTTTGTTGGGCCCTCTCTTAATTTCAAAAGGTGGAGCTTTTCTTTTACGTAAAAACCAGAACAGGGTTCCGGTCACAAAATCTAAAAGGCCCTCCTTTTTTACGTAAAAAAAAGAATTCGGGTTCTTTAATAAGGTAGAACTAAAACTCGAACCTTATAATTTTTTTTTTGTTCGGGCCTCTTTAAATTGTTGGGCCCTTATTTTGAAATTTTGAAAGAGGGCCCTCCTTCTTTGAAGTAAAAAACTTTTTGAAAAAGGGCGAAGCCTGTAACCCAAACCCCAACGATTTTTTTTCTGGGCCAAAAAAAGAAAAGGCCTCTTAAATTCCGTTTTAAAAGAAAAAGGGGCCCTTTCCCATTTTTTTGTAAAAAAAGTCTAAAAAGAAAAAGGCGGAGCGAAGGCACCTGCTTTTTAAAGAACTCTTTTGGAATTCAAAAGGGCACCTGCTTTTTAAAGAACTCTTTTGGAATTCAAAGAAGAGGCCCTCTTCCCGAGCTTTTCTCGGGTAAAAACCGAAACGAGGTTCCGGCCATCTTCTTTTTTACAGAGAAAAGGCCCTTTTCTGTCAAAAAAGAAGATGGCTTCCTCGTTTTCTAGTTTGTTGCGGAAGGGCCTTTTCAATTTTTCGAGTCCTGCAAAAAAGGAAAAGAGCGAACCTTGACAAAAAGAAAGGGTCTTTACGCAAAAAAGAGCCCCTCCCCATAAAAAGAAAAGAGCCCCTCCCCAAAAAGAAAAAAGCTAAGAGCCCTCCTCCATTTTGTAAAAAAGAACTTAAAAGAAAAACTTTTGAATTTTTATATAAAAGTGAAAGTGAAAAAGTTTACCAGAGCTTCCTGGCCTTTTTTTTGTTGCCTTTAAAAAGAAAAAAAGCTACTGACTCTAAATGGGACTTTTGGTCATCTTTTTTCAAAAAAATTTCGAAGAAAGAACATACCTTTCTTTTTTTCTTAAAGAGCTTTCTATTTCTTTCTTTTTTAAAGAAAAATTCAAAAAATTAGAAAAGAGCCCCCGTTAAAGAACCCGAGCTTTGCTCGGGTGTTTTTATCTGATAAAATTCTTTTTTAAAGAGAAGCAAAAAAGAGCATGGTTTTTCTGTTTTTTTTTTTTTTTAATCTTTTTTTTCAATTTTTGAACTAAAAAAAACAGAAAAAAGAAATAGTTTAGTTTAAAAACTTTTTTTTAAGAAAAAAAAAGCCCTTTTTCTTTTCCAAAAAAAGAAGATGACGGGGCCTTTAAAATATTTTGGCCTGAACTCCGTTTTTGCTTTTGAAAAAGGTGTTTTCCTTTTAAAATAGGGCGAGGTTACACCCTTTCTCTGTAAAAAAAAAAAGGACGGGGCTTTTTAAAGAACTCTTTAAAAGGCCTGAACTCCGTTTTTGATTTTGAAAAAGGTGTTTTCTTTTTAAAAGAGGGCTTTTGAAAAGGTTGCATTTTTTTCTTTTTTTGGACGGGGCCCAAAAGAGATAATAGGCCTTTTTAAAAACCCCGTTCAGGTTCGGGTTGCACCCGAGCAGAGCTCGGGCAAAAGCCCTTTCTCTTTCAAAAAAAAGAAGAGAACAGGGTTTTTGAAAAAGGGTTGCACCCTTCTCTTTTTTTTGCGGAGCCCGAAATATTTAAAAGGCCTGAACTCCGTTTTTGAAAAAATGTTCGGGTTGCACCCTTTCTGTTTTGGCCCACAAAAAAAATGGTTCGGGTTGCGCACTTTTGAAAAGTAAAAGAACATTATGACCTTTTCAAAAAAAAAGCCTTTTTTCTTCTTTTGACGGGGCCATAGCCTTTTTCAAAAACGGAGTTCAAGTTCGGGTCTTACCCGAGCGGAGCTCGGGCAAAAGCCCTTTTCTCTTTATTTTAGCGGAGCTCGGGCAAAAGCCCTTTTCTCTTTATTTTAGCGGAGCTCGGGCAAAAGCCCTTTTTTTTTCCTCTTTTTCTAGTTTTTTGGGGAAAGGTCTTACTGCTCACTCTCTTTTGCTTTTTTTAAAGGTTAAAGGAAGCAAAAGTTAGCCCTTCTTTAAACAGAGGGGGCCATCTTTTTGAAAGAAGGGGGCCCTTCAAAATTCAAAATTCAAAATTCAAAATTCAAAATTCAAAATTCAAAATTCAAAATTTATGGGGCCCTTAATTTTTTGGGTGGAGCGAGGGCCCCTGCCCTTTTTAAAAAACCTTCACGTAGCTCTTTAAAAAGGACAATGGCTCTTTTCTAATTAAAAGGAGGGTTTTTATCTAAAAACCCATTTCTAAAGGATTCAGACCTATTCTCAAAAAAGGTTTCTAGAAGCCAAATTTAGCCTTTTAAGAGGGTTTTTTTCTCTTATGATAGATTCTCTCTTTTTTTCAAAAAACTCGTTCTAGAAGCAAATTTGAGCCCTTTCTGAAGGTTTTTATCTAAACAACCCCGCCCTATTTTAAAAGGAAAACACCCCGTCCATCTTTTTTTCCTTTTTTTACTAAGAAAGGGCAAAGGGCTTTTGCCCGAGCTCTGCTCGGGTGCAACCCGAACCTGAACCCAAGAAATTTTAAGGTTCAGGCCTTTTATCTCTTTTGGGCCCCGTCCTCTTCTTTTTTTGGAAAAGAAAAGGGTGCAACCCGAACCCCGTCCAAAAAAGAAAAGGGCTTTTGCCCGAGCTCTGCTTTTTAAAGAGGGTGCAACCTTTTAAAAAAGCCCTATTTAAAAGGAAAACACCTGAACCCAAAAAATTTTAAGGTTCAGGCCTTTTAAATATTTCGGGCCCCGTCCTCTTCTTTTTTTGGAAAAGAAAAAGGGCTTTTTAAAAAGCCCGCCCTCTTTTTTTAATGAAAAAACCCCCGTTCCGGTTTTTTCTCTTATGATAGATTCTCTCTTTTTCTAAAAAAACTCATTCTAAAAAAGAATTTTAGCCCTTCTTTAAACAGAGGGGGCCATTTTTTTTTAAGAAGCGGGTTCTTTAAAAAGCAGGGCCCCTCACCTTAAAATTTTTTTGGTTCGAGCAGGTGCCCTCTCTGCTTTTTTCTAAAGAAAAAAAGTTTTTTAAGTCCCCCTTTTTTTCCTTTTTTAAGAAGAGGCAGAAAATTGGACATTTTTGAAAAGAAAAAATTTTTTTTAATAGATTCTTTCTTTTTTCAAAACTAGCTCCTCTCTCTTTTAAAAGGTAACCAAATTTAGCCTTTCCAGAGGGGGCCATTCTTTGTGGAAGAAGGGGGCGCAGCTTTTAAAAAGCCCTCTTTTTTTGAAATGAAAAAACTCCGTTCCGGTTTTTAGAGAGTTTAACACTAAAAGAGAAAATCTTCTTTCTTCAAAACATGGGGAGAAACCAAAACCTTCAGAAATGTCCTTTTTTTGCTTCCAGAGCGAGTTTTTTTCAAAACAGCAGTATTATGACCTTTTTCTCAAAAAACTCTCTCTGGAAGCAAATTTGAGCCCTTTCTGAAGGTTTTTATCTAAAGACTCCTCTCTGCTTTTTTAAATAAAAAAAAGTTTTTAAGAAAAAATTTTTTTTAAAAGAAAAAATCATTTTTTAATAGACTCTCTGTTTTTATAAAAACTAGCTCTAGAAGCTAAATTTAGCCCTTCCTGAAGGTTTTTTTTATCTAATGATAGATTTTCTTTTTTTATCAAAAAACTTGCTCCTCTCTCTTTTAAAAGTTAGCCAAATTTAGCCCTTCATTTTTTTTGAAAGAAGGGGGTGCAACCTTTTTAAAAGCCCTCTTTTAAAAAGAAAACACCTTTTTCAAAATCAAAAAAGGAGTTCAGGCCTTTTAAAGAGTTCTTTAAAAAGCCCCGTCCATCTTTTTTTATAGAGAAAAAAGGCAACCCGAACCCCGTCCAAAAAAGAAAAGGGCTTTTGCCCGAGCTCTGCTTTTTAAAGAGGGTGCAACCCGAACCTGAACGGGGTTCAGGCCTTTTATCTCTTTTGGGCCCCGTCCAAAAAAGAAAAGGGCTTTTGCCCGAGCTCTGCTCGGGTGCAACCCCGCCCTATTTAAGAGGAAAACACCTGAACCCAAAAAATTTAAAGGTTCAGGCCTTTTCTCTTTTTTGGGCCCCGTCCAAAAAAGTGAAAGGGCTTTTGCCCGAGCTCTGCTTTTTAAAGAGGGTGCAACCTTTTCAAAAGCCCTCTTTTAAAAGAAAAACACTCCGTGCTTCTTTTTTTCCTTTTTTTACAAAGAAAGGGGAAAGAGCTTTTGCCCGAGCTCTGCTCGGGTGCAACCCGAACCTGAACCCAAAAAATTTTAAGGTTCAGGCCTTTTCTCTTTTTTGGGCCCCGTCCTCTTCTTTTTTTGGAAAAGGAAAGGGTGCAATTCGAACCCCGTCCAAAAAAGGAAAGGGCTTTTTAAAAAGCCCGCCCTCTTTTTTATGAAAAAAACCCTGTTTCGGTTTTTAGAGAGTTTAACAATAAAAGAGAAAATTTTTTTTCTTCAAAACATGGGGAGAAACCAAAATCCCTATAAATGGTCTTTTTTTGCTTCCAGAGAGAGTTTTTTGAGAAAAAGGTCATAATACTGCTGTTTTGAAAAAAACTCGCTCTGGAAGCAAATTTGAGCCCTTTCTGAGGGTTTTGAAAGAAAAAGCCCTCTCTGCTTTTTTTCTAAATAAAAAAACTTTTTTAAGTCCCCATTTTTGAAAGAAGAAAGAGAGACCTTTTTTTTAAGAAAAGAACCTTTTTAAAAGAAAAAAGAGAAAGTGTTTTTTTAAGAAAGAATAGCCTTTTTTAAAAGTTAAAAAAGAAAATCTCTTTTTTGAATGGATTCTGACTTTTTCTTTTAAAAGGCTTTTTTTGCTCTTTAGAAGGAAAATCTTTTTTTTCAATAGATTATGACCTTTTTTATCAAAAAAAGAGCCCGAACGGGGTTCGGGTTGGACCCTTTTCTTTTCCAAAAAAAGAAGAGGACGGGGTTCGGGTTGCACCCGAGCAGAGCTCGGGCAAAAGCCCTTTTCTTTTCTAAAAAAAGAAGAGGACGGGGCTTTTTAAAGAAATTTTTAAAAGGCCTGAACCTTAAAATTTTTTGGGTTCAGGCCTTTTCTCTTTTTTGGGCCCCGCCTTCTTCTTTTTTTGAAAGAGAAAGGGCCTTTATAAAAAGCTCCGCCCTTCTTTATACAGAATATGGGTTCGGGCCTCTTAAAAATTTCGGGCCTTCGCTTTTTAAAAAACCCTTCTTTTTTACAGAAAAAAGGCGAAGCTCTTTTTTTGCGTAGAAACCCTCTCTTTGAAATTGAAAAAGGGCAGGGAAGAGATGAACTAGCTAGTTATCAGCAAGAACGCCGTCAAAAACCCTGGGCTTTTTTTGCAAAAAAAAGCCTTGAAAAAAAAGAGGAAGATTTGCTTGTTATCAAGAAAATACCCACTTTTTGAGAATGGCCGACTCCCGCCAAAAAACAGAAAGGTTCAGTCTACTTAAATAAATTCAAAAATCTTTTTCCTTTTTTAGAAAGTTGGCCAATTTTAGAAAGTTGGCCAAAAAAAAGAAAGAAAAAAGAAACTTTGATTTACAAATACTTAAAAAAGCCCTAACTTTTTGTAGAGCTATTTCAATTAAGAAAAAGTCATTTTACTCACAAAATTTAGACAAAGGCTTTTTTTGGGTAAATAAGAATCTTTAAAAAAAATCAGTGGACTTTTTTAGAAAATTTTTGAAATACGAGGAAAAATTGTTTTGAACTAAAAAACTCTCTTTCTTTTTCTTTTTTTAGATTTTTAAAAAAGTTAGAACTAGACACATTTAGAAATTGGTGTTAGAATAAATTAACATTTCGCTGGGTAGAGCAGTCTGGTAGCTCGTGGGGCTCATAATCCTGAGGTCGCAGGTTCAAATCCTGCCCCAGCACTCTTTTATTAAAAAAACAATATTTTCTTTGAAATATTCTATTAATAGAATATTTTTTCTATTGTGCAGGAGGTGGTTTTTTGTATTTAAAAAAAAGTCTTTTTTATTCTGCTTGAGCTTCGCTTGGGTAAAAAACCCAAGCTCCGCCCTTCTTTTTTTTTGACTGAAAAGGGTGCAACCTTTTCAAAAGCCCTCTTTGAAAAGGAAAAAACCTGAACGGAGTTCTTTAAAAAGCAGGGGCCTGAACCTTAAAAAAATTTGAAAGGCCCCGTCCTCTTCTTTTTTTAGAAAAGAAAAAGGGCTTTTGCCCGAGCTCTGCTCGGGTGCAACCCGAACCTGAACCAAAAAAATTTGAAGGTTCAGGCCTTTTCTCTTTTTTGGGCCCCGTTTTTGAAAAAGGGCCTTGTAAATTTTTTGGGGTGCAACCCTTTTTCAAAAAACCAAACTCCGCCAAAAGAGAAAAAAAGCCTCTTAAATTCCTTTTCAATCGAAGAAAAGCCTTTTTTTTGAAAGAGGGTTATTACCAGAGCTTCGCCTTTTTAAATTAAGAGAGGGACCGCAAATTTTAAGAGGGCTTTTCTTTTAAAAACACATTTTCCATCATTTTACTAACTTCTTTTTAGATAAGAGGAATCCCTTCTTTTCTTTTTTTTCTAAATTCAAAAAAAAGGAGCACTGGTTCTTTTCTTATTTCAAAAATACAGGCCCAGCAAAAGTCCCTGAACGGGGTTTTTTAAAAAGGGGTCCAACCCTTTTTTCCTTTTTTAATAAGAAAAGAAAGAAAAAGGAACCTTCTTTTGGGCAAAAGAGAAAAACAGAAACTTTATTCAAAAAAAAAGCTACGTTTGGGTTCAGAGTTCTTTTTTTTTTTACTTTTTCTTCTTTTCCACTCTGACAACTAATTAGTTGTTGTAAGCCAATTTTTTCTTAATTCAAACCTTCAGAAAAGGTTTCTATCTCGTGTATTAAAGGAACCAGTTCTAGAGATTTTCTATTTTCTCTTTTTCTATTTACTTTTAAATTCTAATTCAAAACGTTCCCCCTTTCTACACACTTATTCTTCTTCTTTAAAAAAAGAAGAAAAGTTTTGTTGCTAAAAAATTCTTCATAAAAAGCCTTTGTTCATTAAAAACGATTTTTGAATTTAGAAATTTTAGTTTTAGAAATTTTCAAAATTAAGTCTAACTAGAATAAAAAAAGTTAAAGCTTTAAAAAAAAAATTTTAAGGAGTGTTTTTATTTAAGAAAAGCATTCCTGAACATTTTGGCTTAAAAATACTGGTTTTGCGTCAAAAAGAAAAAATTTAGCTAATAAATTCTCTTCTTTAAATAAAGCAAAAAAGCTTTTTCTGTTTTTAACAAAGCTCAAAATTCCTGATTTCATTTTTTTTTAAGAATGATTTTAGATACAAGAATACGTCTTATCTTTTTTCTTTGTTTTCTCAGTAAGGAAGTCTTCTTTTTATTTAAGAAAAAGAAATTTTTCAAAAAGAAAAAAGCTAGATAGCTATTTCTAAAAAACATTAAAATTTTTCTTGAATTTCTCAAAAAGCCGGCTTTTTTCTATTTAGTATGAACTTGCCCATCTTTTAGAGTTAGAAATCTTTTCTCAGGTGTTGTAACAAGAGAGTCTTTCTAAAAAGGTCTAATTCTTTTGGAATAAGAGGAAGAAATCTAAAAAGAAAAAGAAGAAATTCAAAAAAGTGTCAGAAGTTTGTATAGAAAACATTCCTTTTTATACGATAACTAAAGAGTTTTCTTTGACCCTCCTTCTTTTAAGTAAAAAAGAGCTTTTGAAAAAGGCTACGTCCTTTTTCAAAAAACCCCGTTCCGGTCTTTACGCAAAAAAGAGCCCAACTAGGAAGGGCGAAGCCTGTAACCCAACCCCTCCTTTTGAAAAAGGGTTTGTCCCCTCTTTAAAAAGCGGAGCCCTTTTTCAAAAACGGGTTTTTTTCATTTCAAAAAAGAGGGCGGGGTTACACCCGAGCAGAGCTTGGGCAAAAGCCCTTTTCTTTTCCAAAAAAAGAAGAGGACGGGGTTCGGGTTGCACCCGAGCAGAGCTCGGGCAAAAGCCCTTTTCTTTTTTGGACGGGGCCCCTGCCCGAACTTTCAAATTTTTTGGGTGAGGGCCGGAAAAATTTAAGAGGCCCGAACTCCGTTCGGGTTTTTTCCTCTTAAATAGGGCGGGGTAGCACCCTTTTCTTTTTTTAGGCAGAGGCCTTCACCTTCTAATTTTTTGTTCGGGTCTCTTTCTTTTTTCTTTTTTCTTTTTGAGGGCCTTTTTCTGTAAAAAAAAGAAGAAGGCAGAGCGAGGGCCTTGGCCTTTTTTTTGTTGTTGGGACTAGCTAGTCTTTTATACATAATAACTAGCTAGTTAGAGGGAATAATGCAAAAACCACAGAAAGAGTTTTTCTTATTTCAAAACATCCTTCTTCTAAGCTTTTTGCAGAAAAACTCTTAAAGTACAAGTATTTTTACTAAATCAAAACACTTTTGAACTTTCTTTTTAATGTTTTTCTAAATTTTTCCCATTTTTATTCTTTCAATCGAAAGAATAAAAAGTGCTTTTTCTTTGCTTTGCAAAGGATGAAAGTCTGATTTTTTTGTACTACTGTTTTTGTAAAAAAAGGCCCCCCCTTTTTTCTTTTTCTTATAAAAAAAGAAAAGCTTTTTCTAACTTTTATTTAAAAAGAATTAAAGAGAGATAAAAGGTTTGTTTTATATTTAGTTTTTGTTTCTAAAAAAGAAAAAAAGAAATTTTGCTGAATTCAGTTTTTCAGAACTAAAAACAAAAACTTTATTTAGGGCTCACTTCAATTTTCCAGAAAGAACGAGGGAATAAGGCCCTCTGCTTATAAAAAAAAGTTTTTATATAAAAGAGCAGGTGTAACCTGAACCTTTTTCAGGTTTTTTTACTTCAAAGCTTTTTTTATAAAGAAAAAGAAAAGAAGATATCTTTAAATCTAATAGGGACTTCGACTTCTAAAGAAAACTTTTTTTCTTAATTCTGAATTTTTTGACATCTTTGAATTTTGAAATCAAAAAAGCTTTTTTCTTCCTCTCTTTTAAGAAACAATCTTTTTTCTGGCCCAGCAAAAGAAAAAAAGCCTTTTTCTCCCTCTCTTTTAAGAAACAATCTTTTTTCTGGCCCAGCAAAAGAAAAAAAGCCTTTTTCTTCCTCTCTTTTTAAGAAACAATCTTTCTTCTGGCCCAGCAAAAGAAAAAAAGCCTTCTTTTGCGCAAAAACCCCGGCAAACCCTTGCCGATTTTCTTTTCTCAAAAAGTAGGAAGGCAGGGGTTTAACCCGAACCTTTTTCTTTTCTGGCAAAAAAAAACAAAAAAGAAAAAAGCCCGAAAAAGTTAAGAGGCCTTTTAAAAAAACGGAGTTCAGGCCTTTTAAAGATTTCTTTAAAAAGCCCCGTTTTTGAAAAAGGGCTTTTGCCCGAGCTCTGCTCGGGTGCAACCCCACCCTATTTTAAAAGGAAAACACCCGAACGGGGTTCGGGCAGGGGCCCTCACCCAAAAAATTTGAAAGTTCGGGCAGGGGCCCCGCAAAAAAAAGAAAAGGGCTTTTGCCCGAGCTCTGCTCGGGTGCAACCCGAACCTGAACCCAAAAAATTTTAAGGTTCAGGTCTTTTCTCTTTTTTGAGCCCCGTTTTTGAAAAAAAGCCTTTCAACTTTTTTGGCCTGAAGCCCGTTCAGGTTAGGGTTACACCCGAGCAGAGCTCGGGCAAAAGCCTTTTTTCTTCAAAAAAGAAGAAGGGCGAAACTCTTCTCTTACGTAATAACCGGAACGGGGTTTTTGAAAAAGGCTGCGCCCTTTTCTTTTTTGGGCTTTTTAAAGAAATATTCCTTTTTTTTTTCTTGAAGAGGCCCGAACCAAAAAAAATTATAGGGGGAGGGTTATTACCCTTTCTTCTTTTGGCTGGGTTCGCCGTTTTCTTTTTTTACAAAGTTTGGGTTCTAGGCTTCGCCCTTTATAAAAAGCTTTTTTTACTTAAAAGAAGGAAGTTTTTTTAGAAACAGTAAAGTACCCTGCTTTTAGAACAGGTAAAAATCATCTTTTAAAGCATGAAGTTAGAGTGAACACTCTAGCTGAAAGGCTCAAAAAATCTTTCTTTGTTTTTTTTAAGAAAGATCTGAAAATGTTTTGAGTCTAAAATAAAAACATTTTCTAAAAAAGCCTTTTCTAGATTCAATTAAAGAAAAAAATCACAAAATTATGACCCTAGTTACAGCCTTAAAAGATTATGTTGAGGTTGTCCATAAATTAATCGAAACAGCCCCAGCATACATTAATAATCACTCGGATTATACTGATTTAGTCACTCTTTTTGCTTCTTTTTTTAGTAATCTTAAACAAGGTACCCTCGATTTTTTAAGCTTTGAATGGATTTCAAACATTTTTTATTTACCAATCGTTGTGCCTCAAATGGCTTCAGCCATGTTTTCTGAAGTTTCAGTTTTTGATGGAAAATTTCAAAATTTTGCCACCTTTTTAGACCAACCAGGTTCTCTTTTAAAAGAGAATGACTCTTTTTCTCTTCCCCTCTCTCTTTTTGGGAAGTTCCTTATTGGTTTCACAAATAGTCTTTTTTTATGGATTCCAACCTCAGCAGCGACTTTTCTTTGTTTAAGACGATTTGCAATGCAAGGAATCGAAGCTGGTTACGCTGCTGCTTTAGGAACGATGGCTGCAAATTTTCTATGGTTAGCAAGCGTTGTTTTAGGGTTAAGATTCGTTCTCGTCCCTTGGATGAGTCTGGACTTAGCTCGCTATTGTTTAGGTTTCCTTTTATTAATAAAGTATTTTTGGGACAATAGGTTACCTTCGAAAGAAGTGAAACATTCGTTTGTTTTTAGTCAGAGTGCCTTACAAAAGATTTTTTGTTTTCATTTTTTATTAGCATTAACTGAGCAAAGTAGTCTTTTTCCTTTTTTATCAAATTTCACTCCATCAACTCAATCCAATGCTATGGAAGGCTTTTCAGCAACGAATTCTTTTGAATTTTTTTCAATTCATATTTTCTATTTATTAGGTCTTTTGATTGGAAGTTTTAGCTGTATTCTTTTTATTTGTTGGTTTTGTGAAGAACCTGCATACAGCGCTTATGTCTGGGTTAATAAAAATTTAAGACAAATCAGAATGGGCAGTTTAGTACGTACTATTCACTTTTTCTTTCAAACCACTACTTTCATTTTTGCTTGTTCAAGTCTTCCGTATTTAGGAATTGAATATGCTATTACCAATCCTTTAGGTTTTGTTCCCAATGATTCTTTTTTTCATCAATTTAAAGAAACAGCTTTCTTAACTCATTCGACTTCTCCTGCTTTTTATCGTTCACGCACTAATTTCGTGAATCAAAAAGTCTTCCGTAATAGTGACTGGGCTGAATTTCATCAAAAAACAACTCCTTTAGATACTTCGTTATATGACCAAGGGGCTTACCGTTTTTACACTATGGAAGATTTACATTATGGTGCTGATTATGAATGGTTACGTCGTCGTTCAGAAAAGGTGAAAATTCGTGGTCGAATGAAAAGATTACGTTGGTTTCCACGTAGTTGGGCAAACAGGCTATGGGATTTAGCGAAAACTTGGTCACGTCGAAACATAGCATGGCGAACTGAAATTTTGAGTCAATACACTCGAAGTTGGGATTCAAATGCTGCGCCGAGTTGGGGAAAACTCGTTCGTGAAGATATTTTGCCCAGTCTTCAATCAAGACCCTGGGGAGCTGACCCTGCTTGGGGCCAAAAATTCGTAGACTCAGGTTCATCAAAAACAGAAAAAAATGGTTTTTGGTGGGATTGGTGGAGTCGTCGTAGTTTTGCTGATAATGATACTTGGTGGAATTGGCTTTCATCTAAAAACTCATCTTTTCTTGCCAACCAAAGAAAAAATGACCTTCTTCTTTTCAATGAAACAGGTGACCTCTCTTCTACAATAAAAGAAGAACAAAGCTTTGGAGGTGATTTAAAGAAGAACGTTCCCTCTTCAAATTCTTCTTTTTTTGAATTTCAAAAAAGCTTAGGTTTAAACTCCCCTAAAAAAGCATCTTCTTTTTGGATGCCTAGAGAACGTATGCTTTCACTTTATTCAGAGCAAACTTTTTTAAAGAAAAAACACCAATTTACACAAGAATTTTCAACATTAAGAAAGTTCGTTCGTAAATTAGAATCTCGAAGAAAAACTTTGTCAAACCCCTTTTTAAAGAAAAACGAGTCTTCTGTTCTAGACCTTTCTAGTTTTTCAAATTTAGAAAGAAAAAGAGGAACAGAATTTCAGGCTCTTTCCATTTCAGATGTTTTGAGTCAAAAAACGAATGAAAAAGCAGACTCCTCTCTTTTTTCGAAAAACACAACAGAAATTGAAAACAGTCCTCTTTCTAAATACAAAGACGTTATTAACACTTCAACAAGAGAAGAGAAAAGCACATCTTCATTGTTTTCAAAAAACAATGAATCTATCTCGAATTTGAAATTTGAAAAAAACATAGAGAGAACGAATGCTGGGAAAGTTTTATTCCACCCAGTGAAGTTTTATTTACATAAACAAGAAGGTTTTCTTCGTAAACTCTCTTTTTATGGTGTGAAAGCTTCTCGTGAGTTCAAGCCGGGAAACAACTCCCCAGCAATGGTTTTTTATTTAAGAACTTACTTTCAAAACATGAAACCGACTCGAATTTCTTTTAAGAGGACTAAAATGATACGTGACCCTGGAATTGGGGCTCAAAACCGTGTGAAACAAATGGCTTATAGCGACCCGAAAGCAAAAAGAGATCGAATTTTATCAGGAACACCCTGGATTCGTCAATGGGTGAGTAGAGAAGGCTTTTTAGCACGCAGAAAACGTTTAGAAGCATGGATTAAACACCAACACTACGACCCCGATGAATTATGGTCAGTTCTGATGAAAGCAGATGTTGACACCTTTATGAAACGTCAACCTTTTTCACATTTTTTGACACCAAATGAAGAACGTCTCTTACACTTACGTCGTTTCCTTTTATTTGAACATTATGATAGTTTGCGTTGGTACACTTATATGCAACATTACAGAGCAATGAAAACACGTTTAGGCGGCACAAAAAGCTTCACCAGTCGTCTTTACAACCAACAATTTAAAGGGACTTTTCATAAAGTTCGTCATTTATTCTCATTAACTCCCAGCGTGAGTGGCGGTTCAGTTTTCAAATTTGACCAACCATTATATAACGAATGGAAAAAAGAAGATTCTTTTAAAGTCCAAACTTCTCTTTTGCATGAAGAATTTTTGAATCAAGAAAAAACAAGAGGGGACTCTTTTTCTCTTTCGAATCCGAGCAGTCCTCTTCAAACAACAGAGAAAAAACAACCTTCTTATTTAGAAAAACTCAATCCTGAAAAAGAGAATTTTTCTTCAGCAGGTCAAAAAGATTTAATTGAGCAATCTCTTAATGGAGTGAGAGAATATTTTGTTCGAGCAACACCTATTCGTCAAGAAATTCTTCGAAAATTAATTAGTGAGAAAAATTACGAAGAATTAACACTTTTCTTAAGGGTTGGTCAAAAACAACTTTCAAATTCTTCAAGAGTCGGCCAAAACTCTCTTTCAAACATAGAAAAAGAAAACTTCATAAGCAAAAACAAGAATGAGCTTATGGAATCCTTTTCTTTTGGTAAGAACCAGACTCTTTCTTTTTCACCAATTTCTTCTTTTAGAAAAAGTCAATTTAATACACTTTTTATCAAGCAGAGAAGAAAAGGGGCAAAAGATTATAGAAGAGCTTCTGAAAGGCTTTGGAAAAAATGGAAAAAACGTTTTTCATGGGAACAAGAGAATCGTACTCTACCAAAAAGATTCGGGAAAAAGAGTTTCGCCTTATTAGAAAAGGAAGAAGAAAAGAAAAGTTCTTCTAATTTTTCTCTTTTAACTGTCAAAAATTTCTTAGAAAAAAACATGAAGGCTAGAACAGTTTTAGATAAAGAGAAAATCGAAAAAGAGGTTTTACTTGCTAAAATTCAAAATTTAGAATCTCAAAAAAGCTTAAAGAATCTAGAAAGAAACCCTTCTTTAACTCTTTTTAGCAATCAGAAAGAGTCAACACTGCAACCCTTCCAAAAAAAAGAAACTCACTTCTTTTTTTCAAATGCAGAGCAAAGTTTAATGAATCAAAGTATGAGCTCAATCCAAAAAGCTTTGAAAGATGCTGTGAAATCTTATAAAAAAAGTAAAAATTCAAATTCTTCTGTTTTTTCAGGAATGAATGAGTCGGCATTCGATCAGAAGTCTAGTGATTCTTTTTCTTTGCAAACTAGTTTCTTAAAAGCTGAACTTCAAAAGAGATTTCTCATTTCTAAAAAAGAATTTTTAAATGCTGAACAGCATGCTATCAAAACAAAAATTCGAAAACTTCTTGAGAAAAACAGCTTAAAGCTTTTTTCTAGAAAAAAGCTCTCTTTTTTAACAAAACCCTTCTTTTTCAAAAAAAGAAACAACGTTCTTTTTAATCGAAAATTTTTAGTAGAAAAAAGTGGGAATGCTCTAAACAGTTCTGATGGGCTATTTTCGAAAATTCGAAAATATGAAAAATTGCCCCTTTTAAATGAAAAAAAATTAAACTCTTTTTCTTCTCAAATTCAAAAAGAAGATTGGCATTTGTCAAATCTTTTTACTAATAGAAAAAAGACTCTTTTAAGAAATAGAGCAAATTTTAGAAAAAACTTTTTAAATGTTCAGAATTTAGAACTCGTTTTGAAGAATAACCTTTTTGTACGAGCTTTACGCCATCAAGGCCGAAGAATACCTGGTACAAGGCCTAGACTTTTATATACGAAAAAAAGAGAAGCGAAAAGAGACACATTCTTCATTAAAGATGGGTTCAAAAATTTTGATGAGACACTAGAATCTAAAACTGCGAATCTTGCTGACTTTAGTATTCCTGAGAAAAAAAGCGTTAAATCGTCTTTTTTTCTCAAACCCTTTTTACGACTTGCCAATACTTACACAAGCACACCTCCTTTATTCACAAAAGCTGAAGAGATCGTGCACTCCTTCTCTCTTTCTTTAAACAGAAATTTAGAAAAAAAACAAAATCTTTTTTCCATTAAAAAACGTTTGAAATCAAAGTTCACAACTCTTCCTGGCGTTTCTTTTTCTGAAAAAAGCGGAAACGGTAAAATATTTCGAAATTTTCTTTCTCCTGCAGGAATTGTTTCTTTAAACCAACGATTAGATCGAGCTAAACAACGTCGAAAAAACAATCCTAATTCTATTCCAGTACAGATTTCTGACCAAATGAAGCCCAAAACAGAAGAAAGAAAAAACATTTTTTCATTTTCTTCAAGTGCTCCTTACTTTTTCTTTGACAAAAATCTTTCAAAAGTAGAAATCCAATCAAACCAGTTTCTTTCTTCAGCTGAATTAGCTGAAGAAATTTCACCATCGAACACGCAAACAACAATTTCTTTAGCTGAATTAGCTGAAGAAATTTCACCATCGAACACGCAAACAACAATTTCTTCAGCTGAAGAAATTGCACCATTGAACACGCAAACAACAATTTCTTCAGCTGAAGAAATTTCACCATCGAACACGCAAACAACAATTTCTTCTGTGAAAGAGTTGGTAGAACGAATTTCTTTATTCGATGAATCAGCAACTAGTGTTCCTGATTCTCTATACAGTCGTAGTGAGAACGATGAATCAGCAAAAGAAGTTTCAACGCTCGTTCAAAAAGATGATTCGGATGATTCAATCGATAAGCTTTCCTCTTATTCAAATACGATGGACGTTCCTGAATATCAAAAAAGAAGTTTAGATTCTCTAACAAGAACTGGCCAACAAGAACAACAATTTTTCAAAGAAGAAAACAAAAGTTTTGAAGCAGTAAATAAGGTGCTTGAAATGGCTTTCAACAAAGAAAATTCAATTAATGATTTAATTGAAATTGCTGAAAAACTATCATCACCAAACACTGAACTAGAAGAAGAAAATTTTTTAAAAGAAGAGGAAAAACGTTTTTTTTCCAGAAAAAATTCTAGTGAATTTTTTGAAAGACTAGTCTACTTAAAGAAAGAAAAAGAGAAGAAAAGTTTTTATTCAGTTAATGATCTAATTGAAATTGCTGAAAAAGAAGCACCTTTTTTCTCTAGATTAAAAAGAAAAGAGAAACGTTTTTTGACAAAAAGACGTGCTTTAGGAAAAAATAGTTTTTTTTTAAATAAAAAAAAGAAAGAAATTCGAAAAAAAGAAAATCTTCTTTTTGCTTATGGTAAAAAAGATGATGTACCACCTTTTATACAATCTCTGGATTCTATGGTAGGAATGACAACATGGCTAAGAGAAAGAAAAAAAGGTTTGTTAACTATTCAGCAACAAAAAAGGAAAAACACTTTCAAAACTTTTGAAAGTCTAACTCCTTCAGAAAATTCTTCTTTTGATTTTAAAAACGAAAATTCCTTTTTTTCTTCTTTCAAAAATTCAAATAGAGAACAACTAATTAATGTTGAAAAAAGAATCATAGAAGAGATTCTTCTTCCTACAAAAAGTTTACGTCAGCAAGCACATGCAAAGCGTTTTAACGCAAGAAAACTTGTGAGACCTAAACGTTTATCAAGGCTTTCGAGTCTGGCAGATCATTTTATAAAAGGCCGATCGAAAAAAATGAAAGCTTTTTATGAGTCTTTTGAAAATTTAAAGAATTTTAGAAATTTTGCATTTCGAGATGAAAAAAAGAAATTCCATGATGAAATTCTTCAAAAATGGCTTGGTGAAAAAAGACGTTTTGTTTTGACCGGAGGTCTTTTTTCTGAGGGTGCACCTTTTTTAATTCGAAAAGAAGTGCCTTTTTCAAATTCTAAAACAAATGAAAATCATGTTCTTTCTCTTTCTTTGAAAGAAAGAGAAGAGAAAATGAAAAATGAAAATTTTTTACAAATAGGTGATCGTGAGTCAAAACCATTAGCAGCTCCTGTCTCTTTGAGAATACGTGAAAAGAGTTTTTCAAATAAAAAAGAATCAAATAGCGAAACTCCTGTTTCTCTTTCTTTTCAAAATGATAATACGAACTCTTTCTTCTTTTCAGGAGACCCTTTATTAAACAAAGATTCAGAAAAAGGGCTTCTAATTAACAAGGTTTATTCGAACGTTTTTATTCCTTCAGAGAATGAAAACTCTTTTTCTGACAAAATAGAGAATTCTAAAACAAAGAGCGATTCTTTTTTAGAAGGAAAAAATCAGTTATTAACAACAAATCCTATTCCTTTTTACGCTGGTTGGGATGAAAGTTTAAGAAAATTTGTAATTACCAATCGTTTATTATCTCGAAAAGAAGCAGGTTATGCAGTTTCTCTTCTTTCTCTTCGCAAAGAAGCACCTGCAGTTGAAACAACCCCTTTCAATTTTCAGAATTGGCCACTGCAAGGAAGAAATGCTGCAACCACTTTGTTTTCTCATTTACCATTCATGACGCCTCCTTTGTTAGATAAGAACAACTCAGAAATCATAAAGTATGAATTATCAACAAGAATCATGGAAAAAGAGAAACCTTCAACAGCACTGAGAGATTCAAAAAACCAGACTTCAGAGCAAATAAGAAAAGAGGAACTGGTTTCGACTGAAAACAACAAAACTCTTTTTTCTGAACGTATTAAGAAAAGTCAAAAAAGAGGTTCTTCTTCTAATTTTAGAAAAGTCACAAACATGGTCTTACTTGATCAAATCAAAAAAAGACGTTCTGCATTGTTTTTACCACTTCGTTGGCGTTCTTCTAAAAAAACAACAGCAAGAGTTCTTGTTAAAGCCAAATCTGACTTAAGTGAAGTGAAACTTCATTCATCATCATTAAAGAAAAATCAGAGTTTGTTTACAGGTTCATTTAGTGAAAGAAACAAGAGAAAAAGAGAAAATTTAGATAAAAAAATTCTTCCAAAACTCGATTTATTACGTAGTTTACGCAAAGGGAATCGAGCACGTCGACGATTACCTCGTTTAAGAAATCTTAAAAAAGAAGCTTCGAATAATGGGTGGAAATGGACTAAATTTTTCTCTCGTCGAATTAGGAAAAAAATGGTGTTTCTAAAACATGAAAAAAGGAAAAAATCTCTTTTTGTTTCTAAATCAAAATTAGGGAAAAAATTGGGTTGGCAAAAATTAAGATGGTCATTTTCTGGTAAAAAACGCTCTGAATATAAGAAAGCCAAAGGTGAGCGAAATATTCGAAGAAAAACAAAACGTGATATTCGACAAAAAATTTATTTACGTCAAAGAAAAAGACCTTTACGTCGTCGCAGTTTAGGCGTTCTGTTTACTGAAAAAAATCTTCATTTGAAAAAAGAAATAGAAAGAGAAGGTTTCACGAATCGTTTTTCTTATGAAGAATCAAATTCTTTTGAAAAAACACCAGCTGCTGACTCTGGACGTATTTCAACAGCACCTATTCAAACAAGAAAAAGATGGTCAGTAAAAAGACATCCTCGAAAAATTTATCGCCATTTATTTACACCTCTTTCTTTAAATTTACCTGTTCTTTATGATGTTTTGCCTGGTCATAGCCGATTTTTACCTTCTATTAAAACAAGACCTGCTCCTGGAAGTTCAGTTTCGACTGTTCGCCGTGCAAAAAAATGGACTACATCCAGCAAAACATCGTCTTTAAGACGAGGAGCTTTAATGCATGGTTGGGCCATGCAACAATTGCTTCAAAATATGGTTCAAAAAAATGACTCTTTTTCTCTTCTCTCTGACGAACGTTTTTCTGAAAAAAAGAAAGGAGAACTGGTTTTACCTGATGGTTTGAATTCTGAAACTCGAATTGAAAATTTTCAAAGTCAAAGCGAAAGTCAAATAAATTCTTTCCTATTAAAGAAAAAAGAGTTTTTAGATAAAAAACTCTTGGTTTCAGACAAAACTTTTTCACGTCAAAGACAGTTGCATCGCGGTACCTACAAATTAAGAGAATTAAGTTATACACTCCCTTTACGTTTATATGACCGTTGGTTTTTTTATTATTATATAGGAGGTCGTGAAGATCCCCTTCAAAATGTTTTTAAAAATGTTTCAAAACAATTAGAAAAAAATCTTTTTAGTTCTTTTTTAAAGAAACCTAATAAAGAAACGGAACAAAAATTAGAAAATCAAAAAACTAATGAAAAAGAGTCTACGTTTAGCTCTTCAAAAAAGAGCGGAGCAAGGTTCTTTATCAAAAAAAGGTCATTGCAAAATGCTAGACGTTTTTTAACTTTCAAACCTGAACAACGCGTTTCTTTTACAGCGTATTTAAAAGCTTTAGAAAGAAAAGCTGCTGCAAGACTAGAGAAGAAAAAAGAAGTTAGACTCACTTCTCGTCAAATGGAGGACTTAAAACAAAATGTGCCTCTTTCTTTAGAAAAAGAAATTTCTTCTTCAAATCTTAATGAAAAAAGAATTGATGACCAAATTTCTCAAAATTCTTCTTCGGAAGAAAAAGAGAATATGTGGTGGTACAATTTTCATTTATTCAAAAAAACTTCTTCTTTGAAAGAAGATGAATTTGAAAAGAAAGACAAAAAAGCACGTTTTATGAATGCTGATAACAACTTACAAGACATGCTTTCTTTTGTTCAATATGACCATGCACCTTTTAATTCCGATTTTCGTAGCCCTAGAGCATTGAATCGACACTACCCATTAAATGGTGGGTTTGTTTGGCCGGGTGATTATTTACGTTTACAAACCATTTATCTTCCTAAAGAAAGAAAAACTCGTCAAATTTCTTTTCAGAAAGAAAATTTTTCTGTAAAAAAGAAAGAAATGAATCAAAACAGCACAATGTCTTCTGTACCTTATAAAAGTTATACTGAACAAATGCTTTTGAACACGGTTTCAATTTCAAAAAAAGATTCCCTTTTAGAAAGAAATGAAAAAATTTCTTCTGCTCTAATTAAAGAAAGAAATTCTGATGAGTTGAGAAGTGAGAATTTCTTAAAAAAGAAAAAAAGAATTAGAAAAACTTTAAGTCAAAAATCATATGCATCATCTACTCAAAAGGGTAAAATTAGAGAAAAAGTCAATGCTTTAAGAGCAATATTGGAACCATTAAAATAAAATTTCTTTTCTTTCAATGCATTTTTTGAAAGAGAAAAGGTCTTTTTTCTATAAAATTCTAAAAGGTGTTCTTTTCTTTTTTTTTAATTGAAAAAGGCTGCGTTTCCGCAGCCTTTAAATCGAAAAGGTTTCTTTTCTTACCTTTCTACTTTCAAAAAAACTGGAACGGGGGTTTTTTTAAAAAGACTGCACCCCTTTTCTTGTTTGGGCGGAGCTTTTTAGAAAGGGTGCAACCCCACCCTCTTTTAAAAGGAAAAAACCTGAACCTTAAAAATTTTAAGGTTCAGGCCTTTTTTTTCTTTTGGGCACCGCCATCTTTTTTTCCTTTTTTTACTAAGAAAGGGGAAAGGGCTTTTGCCCGAGCTCTGCTCGGGTGCAACCCGAACCTGAACGGAGTTCAGGCCTTTTATATATTTTGGGCCCCGTCCATTTTTTTTTTACAGAGAAAGGGCCTTTGATTTTTTATGGGCTCTTTTTGAAATAAAAGGAGCGTAATAACTGGAACGGGGTTCTGGCTGCGCCCTTTTTCTTTTTTGGGCGGAGCAAGGGCCCCTGCCCTTTTTAAAAAACCCTCACGTAGCTTTTAAAAAAGGCAGGGGCCCTTTTTAAAAAGCGGAGCTTTTTATTAAGGGCAATGGCTTTTTTTTGAAATAAAAAAAGAGGGCTTTTGCCCTTTTTAAATAGCGGAGCGAGGGCTTTTGCCCGAACCTTTTTTTGGGCGGGGCTTTTTATAAAAGGCAATGGCCCTTATTATGTAAAAAAGAAAGGCGGAGCTTTTTATAAAAGGCCTCTTAATTTTTATGGGCTCTTCTCTTATTAAAAGGAGGGTAGAAATTGGAACAAAGTTCCGGCCCAAAAAAGAGAAAAGGCCCTTTTCTTTTCCTAAAAAAGAAGAGGACGGGGCCCAAAAGAGATAAAAGGCCTGAACCTTAAAATTTTTTGGGTTCAGGTTCGGGTTGCACCCTTTTTAAAAAGTAGAGCTCGGGCAAAAGCCCTTTTCTTGTTTTGGACGGGGTTTTTGAAAAAGGGTTGCACCCTCTTTAAAAAGCAGAGCTCGGGCAAAAGCCTTTTCTTTTCCAAAAAAAAGAAGATGGCGGCGCCCTCAAAAATTAAGAGGACTGAACTCCATTCAAATTCGGGTTGCACCCTTCTTCTTTTTGGGCGGAGCGAGGGCCCTTGCCCTCGCTCCTTTTAAAAAAAAAAGAAAAAGGAGGGTAAAACCGGAATGAGGTTTTTTCATTTTCAAAAAAAGAGGGCAGGCTTTTTAAAAGTCCTTCTTTTTTACACAAAAAAGGTCCGAAAATTGAAAGAGGCTCCAACAAACTCAAAAACGAGGAAACCAAAAAAGTCTTTTTTGAGTTTGTTAGGGAAGGGTTACACCCCTTTTTTAGAATCTAAACTCTGAAAATTTAGAAAAATAGCCTGCTCTTTTATTTAAAAAAGCATATCATTTGAATAAAAGAATATAGGGCCCGCTGGTTTTCAAAAAAAGAGAGAACCTTTCACCTTTTTTTTTAGAAGAAGAAGGGGGGCCCCTCTTTAATTTTGAATTTTGAATTTTTAAAAAGGGCTTTCTTCCTAAAAAAGAGAAGAACCCCGTTCAAAACCCAAACTCTTTTTTGACTTTAAAATAGAAGGGTGCAAACCTTTTTCAAAAATCCCGCCTTCTTCTTTTCTTTTACGGAAAAGAGCTTTTTCAATTTTATGGGCTAGAACCCTGTTCCGGTTTGGACGTAAAAGAAAAGCTCCTCTCTTCTTCTTTTTTTTTACAGAAAAAAGCCCAAAATATTGAAAGAGATTTTCTTTTATTTTGGCTTTTTTCCAGGCAAAACCAACTCTTCAAAAAACCTTTTTTAAGAAGTCAAAGAAAAGAAGAAGTAAAAAAAAGGTTTCTACCTTTTTATAAATCAAAAAACCCCGAACCTTGCAAATAAAAGAAAGTCGTTTTCTAGTTTGTTGGGCCTATAAAATTGAAGAGGCCTGAACTTCGCTCAAATAAAAGGCCCGAAAAATTTAAGAGGCCGAACTTCGGTTGGGTTTTATAAAAAAAGCGAAGCCTTTCTCAAGATTTTTTTATAAAAAAAGATGTAAGCTTCCTCTCTAAAAAATCTTCTTCTTTTAAAAAAAGAGAAAGGCTAAAATTTGCTTTTAGAGCTCTTTTTTCGAAAAGGTCATAATACTTTAAAAAAAAGATTATTTATTAAAAAAAGAAAATAGACTTTTTAAAAGAAAGGTCCCGAACAGGGTTTTTTTCATTTCAAAAAAAAAGAGGGCTTTTTCCTTTTAAAAGAGGGCTTTTTAAAAAGTTGCACCCCCTTTTCTTCTTCTTAAAAAAGGAAAAAGGGGGGAGACTTCAAAAAGAATTTTTTTTCTTTTAAAAAAATTTTTTTTTAAACTTTTTTATTTAGAAAAAAGTATAGAGGGACCCTGGCCGAACCAAAAAATTTTTAAGGTGAGGCCCCCTGCTTTTTAAAGAACTCCGTTTTGATTTTGAAAAATGGCCCCTGCTTTTAAAGAACTTCGTTTTGAAAAAGGGTTGTTTAAATAAAAACCGGAACGGGGTTCCGGCTGCGCCCGCCTCTTAAAAAAAATGGCCCCCCTTCTTCAAAAATGGCCCCTCCAGAAAGGGCTCAAATTTGCTTCCAGAGCGAGTTTTTTGAAAAAAAGAGAAAATCTATCATAAGAGAAAAAAACCCTCTTAAAAGGCTAAATTTTGCTTCTAAAACTCTTTTTTGAGAAAAGGTCTGAATACCATAAAAACGAACATTTTTTAAGATTCTTTCTTAAAAAGTTTTTTTTGAAAAAAGCTGAGAGGGCCCCTGCTTTTTAAAGAACCAAAAAATTTTTAAGGTGAGGGCTCCTGCTTTTTAAAGAACTCCGTTTTGATTTTGAAAAAGGGCCCCTGCCCGAACTACGTGAGGGTTGTTCATCTAAAAACCGGAACGGGGTTCCGGCTGCGCCCGCCTCTTAAAAAAAAATGGCCCCCCTTCTTCAAAAATGGAAGGGCTCAAATTTGCTTCCAGAGCGAGTTTTTTGAGAAAAAGGTCAATAATCCTTTCAAAAAAGAGTTTGCCCTCTTAAAAAGCAAAAAAAGGCTTTTTAAAAGAAAAAGTTGCAATGCCTTAAAAAGAAACATTTTTTTTCAAAAAATATTCTTTCTTAAAAACTTTTTTTATTTAAAAAAGCAGAGAGGAGTCTTTAGATAAAAATCCTCAGAAAGGGCTCAAATTTGCTTCCAGAGCGAGTTTTTTGAAAAAAAGAGAAAATCTATCATAAGAAAAAAAAACCCTCTTAAAAGGCTAAATTTTGCATTTAAAGCACTTTTTATAAAAAAGGGAGAATTTTTAAAAAAAGGAATTTAAGAAGTGCAACCCTTTTTCAAAACCCCGTTCGGGGACTTCAAAAAGTTTTTTTATTTACAAAAAAAAGCATAGAAGGCCCTGCTTTTTAAAGAACTCCTTTTCAAAGAAAAAATGAGGGCTCCTGCTTTTTAAAGAGCCACGTGAGGGTTGTTTAGATAAAAACCTTCAGAAAGGGCCAAAATTCTCTTCTAGAGTGAGTTTTTGAGAAAAGGAGAGAATCTCTCATAAGTCTCCTTTTTTAAAAGAAAAAAGGGACCTCAGAAAAAGGCTAAGTTTGGCTTTCTTTTAAAAGAGAGAGGAGTGCAACCTTTTCAAAAGCCCTCTTTTAGAAAGAAAACACCCCGTCCTCTTTTTTTTTGAAAAAAGAAAGGGTGTAACCCCGCCCTCTTTTAAAAGGAAAACACCCGAACGGAGTTCGGGCAGGGGCCCTCACCCAAAAAATTTGAAAGTTCGGGCAGGGGCCCCGTCCTCTTCTTAAAAAAGGAAAAATGGAGGACTTTAAAAAGTTTTTTTATTTAGAAAAAAGCAGAGAAGGTTTTTATCTAAAAACCTTCAGAAAGGGCTCAAATTTGCTTCCAGAGCGATTTTTTTTGAGAAAAGGTCATAATACAGCTGTTTTTCAAAAAACTCGCTCTGGACGCAAAAAAAGACCATTTCTGAGGGTTTTGGTTTTTCCCTCATGTTTTGAAGAAAGAAGATTTTCTCTTTTCTTGTCAAACTCTCTAAAAACCCTCACGTAGTTTTTTAAAAAGGGCATTGGCCCCCTATTTAAAAAAAAGGTCTCCTCTGGAAAGACTTAAATTTGCTTCGAGTGCTTTTTTTAAGAAAAGGTGAACCTACTTTAGGAATGGGTTTTTAGATAAAAACCCGAACGGAGTTCTTTAAAAAGCAGGGGCCCTCTTTCTTTTTTGAGCGGAGCTCTATAAAAAGGCCTCATAATTTTAAAGGTCCTATTTTTCAAAAAGAGGAAAGGCTAAATTTTGCTCTTTTTGAAAAAGAAAAAACAGAAAACAGTAAGACCCGAACGTTTTTTTGGTCGGAGCGAAGGCTTTTTAAAGAAATATTTAAGAGGCCCGAACCAAAAAAAGAATAGGGTGAGGGCTTTTGCCCAAGTTCCGCTCGGGTACAAACCGGAACGGCGTTTTTTTTTATTTCAAAAAAGAGGGCGGGCTTTTGAAAAAGCCCTTTCCCCTTTCTTTGTAAAAAAAGGAAAAAAAGATGGACGGGGTTTTTTCCTCTTAAATAGGGCGGGGTTGGACCCTTTTTCAAAAATGAGGTGTTTTCACTTAAAAAAAGAGGGCTTTTTAAAGGGTTGCACCCGAGCAGAGCTCGGGCAAAAGCCCTTTTCTTTTTTTGGACAAGGCCCGAAATATTTAAAAGGCCTGAACTTTCAAATTTTGTGGGTTCAGGCCGGAAAAATTTAAGAGGCCCGAACTCCGTTTTAAAAAAGGGCCCCTGCCCGAACTCTGTTCGGGTTTTTTTCATTTCAAAAAAAGAGGGTGGGGTTACACCCTTTTTCTTTTCTAAAAAAAGTTACACCCTTTTTCAAAAACGGGGCCCGAAATATTAAAAAGGCCTGAACCTTAAAATTTTTTGGGTTTAGGTGTTTTCCTTTTAAAATAGGGTGGGGTTGCACCCTCTTTAAAAAGCAGAGCTCGGGCAAAAGCCCTTTTTCAAAAACGGGGCTTTTTAAAGAACTCTTTAAAAGGCCTGAACTCTGTTTTTGAAAAAAGTGTTTTCTTTTAAAAAGAGGGCTTTTTCCTTTTAAAAGAGGGTGGGGTTGCACTCTTTTCTTATTTTGGACGGGGCCCGAAATATTAAAAAGGCCTGAACCTTAAAATTTTTTGGGTTCAGGTTTTTTCATTTCAAAAAAAGAGGGCGGGGTCTTACTCCTCTCTCTTTAAAAAGGAAAAGAATTTTAGCCCTTCTCTTTTTTTAGTGAAAGAAGGGGGTGCAACCCTTTTTCAAAAACCCCACCTTCTTCTTTTTTTGGAAGAGAAAAGGGCCTTTCAAATTAGGAGGGCTTTTTAAAAAACGGAGTTCAGGTTCGGGTCTTACCCGAGCGGAGCTCGGGCAAAAGCCCTTTTCTTTTTTTTTGGCGGAGCTTTTTAATATGGGCAAAAGCCCTTTTTTTTTTGGGCGGAGTGAAAACCCCTGCCCTTTTACAAAAACCCTTACGTAGCTCTTTAAAAAGCTAGGGGCCCTTTTTAAAAAGCGAAACTTTTTATTAAGGGCAATGACTCCTTCTTAATTCAAAAGGAGGTTTTTAAAGAGTTAGAGAATAAAAGACAAAATCGTTTTTTTATGGATTAGAAATATTCTCTTTTTAAATAAAAAACAAAGCTTACGCTTTTTTATAAGCGTAGAGACCTTTTTTCTTTTGCTGGGCTCTGCGTGAGTTCAAGTGTGTTTTTAGTTCTGAATAAGAGTAGGCCAAAACTTTTTTTTTGAGCTTCTTAGCTTTGCTATTTTATAAATTCTTTTTTTTTTTAAGCCCTCTTTTAAAAGGAAAACACAAGGAAAACACCCCGTCCTTATTTTTTACAGAGAAAGGGCTTTTGCCCGAGCTTTGCTCGGGTGCAACTCCGCCCTATTTAAAAGGAAAACATCCCGTCCAAAAAAAGAAAAGCGTGCAACCCCACCCTATTTTAAAAGGAAAACACCCCGTCCATCTTTTTTGCTTTTTTTACAAAGAAAGGGGAAAGGGTGCAACCCAAACCCCGTTCGGGCTTTTTAAAGAGCCCGCCCTCTTTTTTTGAAAGGAAAAAAACCCCGTTCCGGTTTGTACCTTCACCCTATAATTTTTTTGGTTCGGGCCTCTTAAATATTTCGGACCTTTTTTAAAAAGCACCACCTTTCTTTTTTACAGAAAAGGGCCCTCAAAAATCAAAAGGCCCTCGCTTTTAAAAAAGCCCTTTTTACAAAACGGAGTTCGGGTTACATCCTTTCTTTCTCTTCCAAAAAAAAGAAGATGGACGGGGTTTTTTCATTTCAAAAAAAGAGGGCGGGGTTACACCTGAGCAAAGCTCGGGCAAAAGGCCTTTCTCTTCCAAAAAAAGAAGATGGACGGGGCTTTTTAAAGAAATCTTTAAAAGGCCTTTTTAAAAAACGGAGTTTAGGTTCGGGTTACACCCGAGCAGAGCTCGGGCAAAAGCCCTTTCTCTTTTTTGGACGGGGCCCAAAATATATAAAAGGCCTGAACCCCGTTCAGGTTCGGGTTGGACCCGAGCAGAGCTCGGGCAAGAGCCCTTTCCCCTTTCTTTGTAAAAAAAGGAAAAAAAGAAGGACGGGGCTTTTTAAAGAACTCTTTAAAAGACCTTTTTAAAAAACGGAGTTCAGGTTCGGGTTACACCCTCTTTAAAAAGCGTAGCTCTTCTCTTCCGCAAAAGCCCTTTTAAAAAAACGGGGTCCAAAAAAGAGAAAAGGCCTGAACCTTAAAATTTTTTGGGTTCAGGTTCGGGTTACACCCGAGCAGAGCTCGGGCAAAAGCCCTTTCCCCTTTCTTTGTAAAAAAAGCAAAAAAGATGGACGGGGCCTTTAAAATTTTTTGGCCTGAACCTTAAAATTTTTTGGGTTCAGGTGTTTTCATTTAAAGAAAAGAGGGCTTTTGAAAAGGTTGCACCCTCTTTAAAAAGCGGAGCTCGGGCAAAAGCCCTCTTCTTTTCCAAAAAAAGAAGAAAACGGGGCCCAAAAGAGATAAAAGGCTTTTTTAAAAACCCCGTTCAGGTTCGGGTTGCACCCGAGCAGAGCTCGGGCAAAAGCCCTTTTCTTTTCCAAAAAAAAGAAGAGAACGGAGCCCAAAAGAAATAAAAGGCTGAACCCAAAAAATTATAAGGTTTAGGTTCGGGTTACACTCGAGCAGAGCTCGGGCAAAAGCCCGAAGGGGGTTCGGGTTGGACCCTTTCTCTGTAAAAAAAGAAGGACGGGGCTTTTTAAAGAACTCTTTAAAAGGCCTGAACTTTCAAATTTTTTTGTTCAGGCCCCTGCTTTTGAAAGAACTCCGTTTTGATTTTGATTTTGATTTTGATTTTGATTTTGATTTTGATTTTGATTTTGAAAAAGGGCCCCTGCTTTTGAAAGAACTCCTTTTCAAAAAAAAAGGAGGGCCCCTGCTTTTGAAAGAACTCCGTGAGGGTTTTTTCATTTCAAAAAAGAGGGCTTTTTCCTTTTAAAAGAGGGCGGGGTTAGACCCTTTTCTTTCAAAAAAGAAGGACGGGGCCTTTCAAATTTTTTGGCCTGAACCTTATTATTTTTTTTGTTCAGGCCCCTGCTTTTGAAAGAACTCCGTTTTAAAAAAGGGCCCCTGCTTGGGGTTTGGCCTGAGCAAAGCTCGCGTAAAATCAGGAACGGCGGTGAGGTTTAACCTGAGCGGAGCTCAGGCCAAAAGAAAACCCCGTTCTTTGCTTTTCTCTTTAAAATAGACAACCTGTTTGCCAGAGCATTGTTAAGTGCCCCATTAAACCTACATTTAGAAACAAGTGAGACGTCTCGGAATGGGTTTTAACAAAAGCATTATGAAATGCTTTTTTAAGCTCCTTTTTCCCGAGTCTTTTTGTTTTAGACGCGATTATAAAATCATAAACATCTTGAAACAAAAAGTTCGCTAACTTTTGTTCTAAAAAATAATTACACCCTAGGGCATACTTTTTCCCTGATAAGAATTTGGGGAAAAAAGCACACTCTATTTTGAGCTCAGGATCTCCGTGACTGCTCACAACCATCCCACTAATTGATTCACGGGATGGACTAGCAATAAAATAACGACGCGGCTCGCCCATATTGTCGAAAATTTTAATATAGTTTTTCATTTTTTGAACAATTGCTGCACGATTGCTAGAAGCGAAGCCTGTAGTCGTTACTTTCATAAGAAAATGATAGCAACTATAATTTTTGCCAAATTCAATGTTGTTTTTTTTAGCAAAAAGAATGAATTTTGTCCCCCAGTTATAAAAAGATTCACTTGTTTCAAAAGAAAGAAGATAGAAGTTTTGTCGGTTTTTTGGACTGGTGAAAAAAATCCCTTCTTTTTCATAAAAAAAACCAAAAATTTTGTGGTTTTTTATAGAAAGCTGGCCTTTCCTTTTTGCTGCTGATGTTTTAGAAATCAGACTTTCTAAATTATGAAGGCACTCTTCATATTCTTGTCTGTTTTCAAAAACAAATGAAGCCGTAGCCTGCTCTGTCGACATTTTTAAATCAAGCTCTACTAAAGAGCTACTGTTTTGTTGAAAGGGAACAGACGACGCTGGGCTAATAAAAAAAACTATCTGATTTTCGTAAAGCTGGTAAAGATAGTTTGAAAACTCTTCCGGATAGTTAGCGGAAGCGTCCCAAAAAACTAAACCTAGGTGTAAGAAGTTCCTAGTTAAACGAAAGTTGAAAAAAAAGCCGACTAATAAGTTGAAAGAATTGTTTGTCAATTCTTTTTCTTGTTTTGCAACTTCTTTCATAAAAAGTTGCTTTTCTTTGTTTACCTCTTTTTCTAACTTTATGAGGTTTTTGTTTTCCTCTTTTAAACTAAGACGTTCTTTTTGCACCTGGTTTTTTTTACCTTTCTTACGAATAAAACTTGGAACAACTGGGTAATTTTTTAGGTAACAATCACTGATTGTTATGTCAAAAAAAACCCAGTACAAATAGTTGTAGGGCAATGAGCCCAACAAAAAAGAATAAATAGGATTGATAAAAAAGCACCCAGTTAATAAACTTAGGCGCAAAACCTGAAAATTCGAAAAAATGAAGTGCAAAGTGTTCTCTCTTGTTGAGAGGTTAAATTGACCTATTGGCTGCACCTCTAAAGGTGCAATGTTAGGATCAAACTTAACCCAATCTGCTTTAGCTGGAATTTCTCCCTCCAAAACAGATTTTCTCGATTCATTCGAATAAACACTTTTTTCTTTCTGAGCATCTAAACCCTCACCACCGAAACCTTTAGCCATGATAAAAACCTCCTTTCCTTTCTTGCGCATCTTTTTAACGGAACCGAACGAGACGCGGGGTGCTGCACGTGCAGCTGTTGTTCGTACTTTTTTTACAAAGAATGTTCTTTTTGTTAAGGTAACGGTCCACGGATGTTTACCACGGACAGCGTGTATATAGCAGCTGATGTTACATGAGGATCAAAGGATGTAACAGAAACCGAATGTTGCCGTAGGTTAAACGTTGGAACGGATAAACCGCGGTTGCAGTTTCATTAAACAGCAAACACCAAACCAGTTCAAGAAAAGAATAGAAAGACTTGAGAAAGGTTAGACCTTGGAACATCTAAGAAAAAAAGGGGTTTGTTGTTTAGGTTTTCTTAAAAATCGTTGAATTTAGAAGAAGTATCAAAACAATATTGTTTAGGTTTTCTTAAAAATCTTTGAATTTAGAAAAAATAGAAACGTTTTTTCAAAGCCAAAAATACTATAACAGAAAATTTTGAAAAGAACAATATTGTTTAGGTTTTCTTAAAAATTTTTGAATTTCGAAAAAGTCTAAACGTTTTTGCAAAGCCGAAAAATAGTGTAATATAAAAATTTAAAAATAGCAATTAAAAAAAAATTGAAGATGTTCCTCTCGAAAAAAACTGTTTTAAAAGAAAAAACAAGTGCGTAAATGTAAGCCCAGTAAGGGACGTTTCGTTTTTTTTGACTTCAAAAAAAGAGGGCTTTTTCCTTGGGTTTTTTATTTAAGACCTTTTTTGCGCTTTTTTTATAGAAAAGGTTTTTAGTATTTAGAATCGATTACGACCTTTTTCTTCAAAAAAAAAGTCTAAACGGGGTTCAAATCTTACACGAGCTCCGCTTATTAAAGAGGGCAAAAGCCCTTTTTTCAAATCCAAAAAAAGAAGAGAACGGGGTTCAAATCTTACACGAGCTCCGCTTATTAAAGAGGGCAAAAGCCCTTTTTTCAAATCCAAAAAAAGAAGAGAACGGGGCCTTTCAAATTTTTTGGCCTGAATTCCGTTTTTGAAAAAAAATGTTTTCCTTTTATAATAGGGCTTTTGAAAAGGTTGCACCCGAGCAAAGCTCGGGCAAAAGCCCTTTTCTTTTTTGGACGGGGCTTTTTAAAGAAATCTTTAAAAGGCCTGAACTCTGTTTTTGAAAAAGGTGTTTTCCTTTTAAAAGAGCGCTTTTTAAAAGGGTACACCCGAGCGGAGCTCGGGCAAAAGCCCTTTTTCAAAAACGGGGCCCTAGCCTTTTTCAAAACCCCGTTCAGGTGTTTTCCTTTTATAATAGGGCTTTTTAAAAGGTCTTACTCCTCTCTCTTTTAAAAGGAAGCCAAATTTAGTCCTTCTTTAAACTTTAAACTTTAAACTTTAAACAGAGGGGGCCATTTTTTGTGGAAAAAGGGGGTGCAACCCGAACTCCGTCCTTCTTTTTTCCTTTTTTTACAAAGAAAGGGGAAAGGGTGCAACCCGAACCCCGTCCAAAAAAGAGAAAGGGCTTTTGCCCGAGCTCTGCTCGAGTGCAACTCGAACCCCCGTCCTCTTCTTTTTTTGGAAAAGGAAAGGGTGCAACTCGAACCTGAACGGAGTTCAGGCTAAGGCCCCGTCCTCTTCTTTTTTTGGAAAAGGAAAGGGTGCAACTCGAACCTGAACGGAGTTCAGGCTAAGGCCCCGTCCTCTTCTTTTTTTGGAAAAGGAAAGGGTGCAACCCGAACGGGGTTCGAGCAGGGGCCCTCACCTTAAAATTTTTTGGGTTCGGGCTTTTTAAAAAGCCCGCCCTCTTTTTTTGAAATGAAAAAACCCTGTTCCGGTTTTTAGAGAGTTTGATAAGAAAAGAGAAAATCTTTTTTCTTCAAAACATGGGGGGAGAAACCAAAACCCGCCTCTTAAAAAAAAATGGCCCCCTCCGGAATGGCCTTTTTTTGCTTCCAGAGCGAGTTTTTTGAGAAAAGGTCATAATACTGCTGTTTTGAAAAAAACTCGCTCTGGAAGCAAATTTGAGCCCTTTCTGAGGGTTTTGAAAGAAAAAGCCCTCTTTGTTTTTTTTTTCTAAATAAAAAAACTTTTTTAAGTCCCCATTTTTGAAAGAAGAAAGAGAGACCTTTTTTTTAAGAAAAGAAGCTTTTTAAAAGAAAAAAGAGAAAGTCTTTTTTTAAGAAAGAATAGCCTTTTTTAAAGCTAAAAGAGAAAATCTCTTTTTTGAATGGATTCAGACTTTTTCTTTTAAAAGGCTTTTTTTTTGCTCTTTAGAAGGAAAATCTTTTTTTTGAAGAGATTATGACCTTTTTAAGAAAAAAGAGCCCTTTTTCTTTTCCAAAAAAAGAAGAGGACGGGGCCTTAGCCTGAACCCCGTTCAGGTTCGGGTTGGACCCGAGCAGAGCTCGGGCAAAAGCCCTTTCTCTTTTTTGGACGGGGCCTTAGCCTGAACTCCGTTCAGGTTCGGGTTGCACCCGAGCAGAGCTCGGGCAAAAGCCCTTTTCTTTTCCAAAAAAAGAAGAGGACGGGGCCCAAAACAGATAAAAGGCCTGAACCTTAAAATTTTTTGGGTTCAGGTGTTTTCCTCTTAAATAGGGCGGGGTTGCACCCTCTTTAAAAAGCAGAGCTCGGGCAAAAGCCCTTTTTCAAAAACGGGGGCCCGAAATCTTTAAAAGGCCTGAACCTTAAAATTTTTTGGGTTCAGGCCCCTGCCCGAACCCCGTTCGGGTGTTTTTCTTTTAAAAGAGGGCTTTTGAAAAGGTTGCACCCTCTTTAAAAAGCAGAGCTCGGGCAAAAGTCCTTTCTGTTTCAAAAAAAGCAGAAGGCGGGGCCCGAAATAGATAAAAGGCCTGAACTCCGTTTTTGCTTTTGAAAAGGTGTTTTCCTTTTTAAAAGAGGGCTTTTGAAAAGGTTACACCCTCTTTAAAAAGCAGAGCTCGGGCAAAAGCTTTTTTCTTTTTTGGACGGGGCCCAAAAGAGATAAAAGGCCTGAACCTTAAAATTTTTTGGGTTCAGGTTCGGGTTGCACCCGAGCAGAGCTCGGGCAAAAGCCCTTTTCTTTTTTTGGACGGGGCCCAAAATAGATAAAAGGCCTGAACTCCGTTCAGGTTCGGGTTGCACCCGAGCAGAGCTCGGGCAAAAGCCCTTTCCCCTTTCTTAGTAAAAAAAGGAAAAAAAGATGGACGGGGCCCAAAAGAGATAAAAGGCCTGAAGCTTAAAATTTTTTGGGTTCAGGTTCGGGTTGCCCCCTCTTTAAAAAGCAGAGCTCGGGCAAAAGCCCTTTCTCTTTTTTGGACGGGGCCTTAGCCTGAACTCCGTTCAGGTTCGGGTTGCACCCGAGCAGAGCTCGGGCAAAAGCCCTTTCCCCTTTCTTTGTAAAAAAAGGAAAAAAGAAGGACGGGGCCCAAAAGAGATAAAAGGCCTGAACCTTCAAATTTTTTGGGTTCAGGTTCGGGTTGCACCCTCTTTAAAAAGCAGAGCTCGGGCAAAAGCCCTTTTTTCTTTCAAAAAAAAAGAGGACGGGGCCTTTCAAAAAAAAAGAAGAGGACGGGGCCTTTCGAAAAAAAAAGAAGAGGATGGGGCCTTTCGAAAAAAAAAGAAGAGGACGAGGCCTTTCAATTTTTTTTGTTCAGGTCCCTGCTTTTTAAAGAGCAACGCGAGCGCCCCTGCCTGAACTTTAACACTTTTTGGGTGAGGGCCCCTGCCCGAACTTTAACACTTTTTGGGTGAGGGCCCCTGCCCGAACTTTAACACTTTTTGGGTGAGGGCCCCTGCCCGAACCCCGTTCGGGTTTTTTGATTTCAAAAAAAGAGGGCTTTTTCCTTTTAAAAGAGGGTGGGGTTGCACCCCGCCTTCTTTTTTTTTGAAATAAAAAGGGACATTTTTTGAAGTTAAGAGTGAGTCTCTCTTTGACTCTTTTAAAAGGTAAAAGGAAGCAAATTTTAGCCCTTCCTCTTTCTTTTTTCAAAAAGAAGGTCTCGAACAAGGTTTTTGAAAAAGGGTCGCACCCCTTTTCTTCTTCTTCTTTTTTAAAAAGGTGGACTTTCCTTATGAAGTTCTTTTTTCTAAAAATCGGGTTCCACTTTTTTTTATTGCTTTTTAAACTTTTAAGGGAGGAGCTCCTTCCTTTTTCAATTGAATTCAGATAGGGGGCCCTCTCCCTCACTTTCAAAAATGTTTTTGAAATATTTAAAGTGCTCTTAAAAAACAAAAAGAGAAAATTTTTCTTAAATAAAAAATTCTTGACGCATTCTGGAACTTGGCTTTTTTAGGACTAACTGCTAAATTTTATTTTTTTCTTTTACGAAGAATTAGTTTATCACTGTATTTTTTAGCTTTACGTGTTAGTTGACCCAATGCCGGTTTACCCCAAGGAGTCAAAGGGCGACTGCGACCAATAGGACAACGCCCTTCCCCCCCACCATGCGGGTGATCAACAGGGTTCATAACAGAACCTCTCACGGTAGGGCGTCGCCCTAACCATCGAGTACGTCCAGCTTTTCCAAGAATCACGTTATAAGCTTCAATATGACCAACTTGACCAATTGTGGCCCAACAATTTCGAGATACTAAACGAATTTCTTTTGATGGTAAACGAATCGTGACAAAATCACCTTCTTTAGCTAAAACTTCAACCATAGCACCAGCTGAACGAGCTAATTGGCCCCCAGCTCCTGGGTGAAATTCAACGTTGTGAACGCTGGTGCCTAAAGGGACGTTTCGAAGAGGTAAGGCATTCCCTGCCTGAATTGGGACATCAATATCAGATAAAATTGTGTCACCAATAGATAAACCACGTGAATGTAAAATGTAGCGTTTTTCACCATCTTGATAACGTACTAATGCAATACGAGAATTACGGTTAGGGTCATACTCAATTGTTAAGACTTTTCCTTTCACACCCGTTTTATCTCTTTGAAAATCAATTTCACGGTATAAACGTTTGTGACCCCCCCCACGATGACGGCAAGTAATAACACCACGGTTATTACGCCCTTTTGCTCTATGGAGAGAATAAGTTAGATTTTTTTCAGGGTTCTTTTGACTAATGTCCTTTTGGTCAGAAACAGAACGATTTCTAGTTCCTGGTGTCATTGCTCTAAGAAAACGGATTGCCATAATGTTTTTTTCTAATTTTGTTTTTCTTTTCTTCAAATTCTAATTCTCAAAATTGAAACAGGTGCTTGTGCAAAACAAAAGCTTTTGTTTTGCACACTTTCTTCTCTTACTGAAAAATTTTTCCTTTTGAACAATAAAAGAAAAAGAAAAAAGGTTAGCCAGGTATTCCACGACTTATAGAAAACATGTATTTAATTGAAACTCTTAAAAAACACTTTTTTCTCTTTTTTATTCAAAATTTCAGAAGGTGCCCTGTGCGCCATAAAAGAAAAAGAAATAAAAATTTCTTTTTTTTAGAATTTTAATAACAAATATTCCTGACAATAATCTTTGATATTGTCTAAAAAACCTGAATGAAGTTCTTTAAAAAGCAGCTGACCTTTTTCTTTTTTGGCCCAGAAAAGAAAAAGTGAGGGCTTTTTAAAGAAATCTTTAAGAGGCCCTCACCCTTAATCTTTTTGGGCGGAGCTGTTTCTAAAAAGCCCGAACCCAAAAAATTTTAAGGTTCGGGTTGCACCCTTTCCCCTTTCTTTGTAAAAAAAGGAAAAAAAGAAGGACGGGGTGTTTTCCTCTTAAATAGGGCGGGGTTGCACCCTTTCCTTTTCCAAAAAAAGAAGAGGACGGGGCCCAAAATAGATAAAAGGCCTGAACTCCGTTTTTTAAAAAGGTTCGGGTTGCACCCGAGCAGAGCTCGGGCAAAAGCCCTTTCTCTTTTCCAAAAAAAGAAGAGGACGGGGTGTTTTCCTCTTAAATAGGGCGGGGTTGCACCCTTTCCCCTTTCTTTGTAAAAAAAGGAAAAAAAGATGGACGGGGCCCAAAAGAGATAAAAGGCCTGAACCTTCAAATTTTTTGGGTTCAGGTGTTTTCCTTCTAAATAGGGCTTTTTAAAAGGTTGCACCCGAGCAAAGCTCGGGCAAAAGCCCGAACGGGGTTCGGGTTGGACCCTTTCCCTTTTTTAGTAAAAAAAGGAAAAAAAGAAGGACGGGGCTTTTTAAAGAACTCTTTAAAAGGCCTGAACTTTCAAATTTTTTGGGTTCGGGCCCCTGCTTTTTAAAGAACTCCTTTTCAAAGAAAAAGGAGGCCCCCTGCTTTTTAAAGAACTCCTTTTCAAAGAAAAAGGAGGGCCCCTGCTTTTTAAAGAACTTTCAAATTTTTTGGGTGAGGGCCCCTGCTTTTTAAAGAACTTTCAAATTTTTTGGGTGAAGGCCCCTGCTTTTTAAAGAACTCCGTTTTAAAAAGGGCCCCTGCTTTTTAAAGAACTACGTGAGGGTTTTTTCCTTTTAAATAGTGCTTTTTAAAAGGTTGCACCTTTTTTCTTTTCCAAAAAAAGAAGAGAACAGGGCTTTTTAAAGAACTCTTTAAAAGGCCTGAACCTTAAAATTTTTTGGGTTCAGGCCCCTGCCCGAACTCCGTTCGGGTTTTTTCATTTCAAAAAAGAGGTTTTTTCATTTCAAAAAAAGAGGGCTTTTTAAAAGGTTGCACCCCCTTCAAAAAAAGGAATCTTATGGGCTCCTTTTTAAAGAAAGAAGGAAGGTTTCTACGCAAGAGAAGAGCTCGGCCTTTTGAATTGAGAAAGGGCGCAGCCTTTTTCAAAAAACCCCGTTCCGGTTTCTACCTGAGCTCTGCCTTTTGAATTGAGAGAGAGTTTCTAACCTCCTTTTTTATAAGAGAAGAGCCCATAAAAAGAAAGAGGCCTTTTTCTTTTTAAAGAGCTCCGCCTTTCTTTTTTACAGAAAAAGGTTCGGGCAAAAGCCCTTTATAAAAAGCTCCGCCTTTTTGAATTGAGAGAGGGTTTCTACGCAAGAGAAGAGCTCCGCCTTTTTGAATTCTATGAGGGTTTCTACGCAAGAGAAGAGATCCGCCTTTGAATTCTAAAAGGGCCCAAAAAATTGAAGAGGCCCGAACTCCGTTTTTGAAAAAGGTTGCAACCCCACCCTATTTTAAAAGGAAAAAACCCTTTTTTAAAACGGAGTTCTTTAAAAAGCAGGGGCCCTTTTTTAAAACGGAGTTCGTTAAAAAGCAGGGGCCCTCACCCAAAAAATTTGAAAGTTCGGGCAGGGGCCCCGTCCTCTTCTTTTTTTGGAAAAGAAAAGGGCCTTTTCAAAAAAAAATTTGAGTACCCTGTTTATGACAGAGGTTTTTTTATTAAAAAAGAAAAAGAGTTCTTCTTTTTCAAAAAGAAATGCCTTTTTTCCTTTTTTTACAAAGAAAGGGGAAACCCCATTTCTTTTTTGGCAAGAGAATAAGGGTCTTTACACAAAAGAAGAGCTCCGCAAATAAGAAGGGCTAGAGAGGAAGGTAAAAACCCAACCTTTTTTTTTAGCGGAAAAAGGTCGGTCATTTTTCCCTTTTTCATAAGGATTTAATCTTTTAGACAACAATTATTAATACAAAGGTTTAGGGGGCCTTTTTCATTTTTCATCAAAAAAGGCCCTCTCATAGGACTATAAAGAGTTTTTCTTTTACATTCAAAAAGCTTTATAGGGCTAGATTCTAGACTTGTCAAAAAATTTTTCGATATTTTTTCTTTATCTTTTTTAAGAAAAAGAATTCTAAAAATTTCATTTTTTTCTTCTAAATTTAAAGAATCTAAATTCTCGACTGGCCGAAAAAACTAGAAAACGTCAGGTCTTTCCCCGACCCTCGTACTTCTTATTTGCTCAGCTCTTTTTTTGGGTAAAAACCGGAACAGGGTTCCGACCAAAAAAGAGAAAATGTCCTTCTCCGTAAAAAAAGAAGAAGGCCTTACAATTTTTTTGGTGAGGGCCCCTGCTTTTTAAAGAACTCCGTTTTAAAAAAGGGTTGCATTTTTATTCTCCCTCTTCATATTATATAATGAAAAGGGGCTTCAAAAAGAATTTTTTTTCTTTTCAAAATGTCCCTTTTTTCCCTCTTCTTATTAAAAAAGGAAAAAGGCTGACTTAAAAAAGTTTTTTTATTTAGAAAAAAAGCAAACAGGGCTTTTTAAAAAGCCCGCCCTCTTTTTTTTTTAATGAAAAAACCCTGTTCCAGTTTTCTCTAAAAACACCCTTCTTTCACAAAAAATGGCCCCCTCTGTTTAAAATTTAAAGAAAGGCTAAAATTCTTTTCTAGAGTGAGTTTCTTTTAGAAAAGATCTAATACCTTAAAAACTTTTTTTCATTAGAAAAAAAGCAGAGAGGAGGTTTCTTCTAAAAACCCTCAGAAAGGGCTCAAATTTGCTTCCAGAGCGAGTTTTTTTAGAAAAAGGTCATAATCCCTTCAAAAAAGAGTTTGCCCTCTTAAAAAGCAAAAAAAGGCCTTTTAAAAGAAAAAGTTGGAATGCCTTAAAAACACTCATTTTTCTTTTCAAAAAATATTCTTTCTTAAAAACTTTTTTTTATTTAAAAAAAGCAGAGAGGAGGTTTTCTCTAAAAACCTTCAGAAAGGGCTCAAATTTGCTTCCAGAGCGAGTTTTTTGAGAAAAAGAGAGAATCTATCATAAAAGAAAAAAACCCTCTTCTTTTAAAAAGAGGCCCCCTCTGTTTAAAGTTTAAAGTTTAAAGTTTAAAGAAGGGCTAAATTTGGCTTCTAAAGCACTTTTTTGTTTTTGTTTTTGAAAATAAGGTCATTATCTATTCAAAAAGAAAAAGGCCTTTTTCAAAACCCCCGTTCAGGTTTTTTCATTTCAAAAAAAGAGGGCTTTTTAAAAGCTTGCACTCCTTTCTTCTGGCAAAAAAGAGAACCGTAAAAACGCACAGTTTTCCTTATAAAAAGCTTTTTTCTTTGAATTTAAAAGGCTATTTTTGAATTTCAAACTATTCTTTCTTAAAAAGTTTTTTATTTAGAAAAAAAGCATAGAGGGCCCCTGCTTTTTAAAGAACTCCGTTTTGATTTTGAAAAAGGGTTGTTCATCTAAAAACCGGAACGGAGTTCCGGCTGCGCCCGCCTCTTAAAAAAAAATGGCCCCCCTTCTTCAAAAATGGCCCCCTTCTTCAAAAATGGCCCTCCCTTCTTCAAAAATGGCCTCCCTTCTTCAAAAATGGCCCTCCCTTCTTCAAAAATGGCCTCCCTTCTTCAAAATGGCCCCTCCAGAAAGGGCTCAAATTTGCTACCTTTTAAAAGAGAGAGGAGCGAGTTTTTTGAGAAAAATGTGATAATCCCTTGAAAAAAAGTTTGCCCTCTTAAAAAGCAAAAAAGGCCTTTTAAAAGAAAAAGTTGCAATACCTTAAAAAGCAAAAATTTTTCTTTTCAAAATATTCTTTCTTAAAAACTTTTTTTATTTCAAAAAAAGCAGAGAGGAGTATTTAGATAAAAATCCCCTTCTTTCACATAAAATGGAAGGGCCCCTGCCCTTTTGAAAAAACGAAGTTCGTGTTTTATCTAAAAACCGGAACGGGTTTTTTTCATTTCAAAAAAAGAGGGCGGGCTTTTGAAAAAGCGCGAACCCAAAAAATTTTAAGGTGAGGGCCCCTGCCCGAACCCCGTTCGGGTTGCACCCTTTTTCTTTAAAAAAAGAAGGACGGGGTGTTTTCCTTTTAAATAGGGCTTTTTAAAAGGTTGCACCCTTTTTCTGTAAAAAAAGAAGGACGGGGCGTTTTCCTCTTAAATAGGGCTTTTTAAAAGGTTGCACCCGAGCAGAGCTCGGGCAAAAGCCCTTTTTCTGTAATAAAAGAAGGACGGGGCCCCTGCCCGAACTTTCAAATTTTTTTGGTGAGGGCCGGAAAAATTTAAGAGGCCCGAACTTTCAAATTTTTTGGGTGAGGGCCCCTGCTTTTTAAAGAACTCCGTTTTAAAAAGGGCCCCTGCCCGAACCAAAAAAATTATAAGGTGAGGGTTTTTTCCTTTTAAAATAGGGTGGGGTTCCATTCGAGCAGAGCTCGGGCAAAAGCCCTTTTCTTTTTTGGACGGAGTTCGGGTTGCACCCCCTTCTTTCACAAAAAATGGCTTCCTCTGGAAGAACTCAATTTGGCTTCCTTTTAAAAGAGAGAGGAGTCAGTTTTTATAAAAAGAGAGATTCTCTTATAAGAGAAAAACCCTCCTTTTCCTTTTGCTTTTCCTTTTGCTTTTCCTTTTCATTTTCATTTTAATAAGGAGCCATTGCCCTTAAGAAAAAGGGGAGCTTTTGAAAGAGGGCCTATAAAATTAAGAGGCTTAAGCTCCGCTCTGGTTCGAGCAGGGGCCCTCGCTTCGCTTTTTAAAAAGGGCCTCAGAATTTGAAAGGCTCTTTTCTCTTCCAAAAAAAAAGAAGAAGGCGGGGTGCAACCCTTTTCTTTTTGAAAAAACCCGTCCTTCTTTTTTTACAGAAAAAGGGCTTTTGCCCTAGCTCTGCTCGGGTGTAACCCGAACCTTTTTCAAAAGCAAAAACGGAGTTCAGGCCTTTGAATTTTTTCTTTAAAAAGTTGCGCCTTCTTCTTTTTTTGAAAGAGAAAGGGTGCAACCCGAACGGGGTTCGGGCAGGGGCCCTCACCTTAAAATTTTTTGGGTTCGGGCTTTTGCCCGAGCTCTTCTCGGGTGCAACCCCACCCTCTTTTAAAAGGAAAACACCTTTTTCAAAAGCAAAAACGGAGTTCAGGCCTTTTAAAGAGTTCTTTAAAAAGCCCCGTCCTTCTTTTTTTCCTTTTTTTACTAAGAAAGGGGAAAGGGCTTTTGCCCGAGCTCTGCTCGGGTGCAACCCGAACCTGAACGGAGTTCAGGCCTTTTATCTATTTTGGGCCCCGTCCAAAAAAAGAAAAGGGCTTTTGCCCGAGCTCTGCTTTTTAAAAAGGGTGCAACCCGAACCCCGTCCAAAAAAGAGAAAGGGCTTTTGCCCGAGCTCTGCTTTTTAAAGAGGGTGCAACCCGAACGGGGTTCGGGCAGGGGCCCTCACCTTAAAATTTTTTGGGTTCGGGCTTTTTAAAAAGCCCGCCTTCTTTTTTGATATGAAAAAACCCTGTTCCGGTTTTTAGAGAGTTTGATAAGAAAAGAGAAAATCTTTTTTCTTCAAAACATGGGGAGAAACCAAAACCTTCAGAACTGGCCTTTTTTTGCTTCCAGAGCGAGTTTTTTTCAAAACAGCAGTATTATGACCTTTTCTCAAAAAAAATCGCTCTGGAAGAGAATTTGAGCCCTTTCTGAGGGTTTTGAAAGAAAAAGCCCTCTTTGTTTTTTTCTAAATAAAAAAATTCTTTTTTAAGTCCCCATTTTTGAAAGAAGAAAGAGAGACCTTCTTTCTTTTTGAAAGAAAAGAACATTTTTAAAAGAAAAAAGAGAAAGTGTTTTTTTTAAGAAAGAATAGCCTTTTTTAAAGCTAAAAGAGAAAATCTCTTTTTTGAATGGATTCTGACTTTTTCTTTTTTAAAGCTAAAAGAGAAAATCTCTTTTTTGAATGGATTCTGACTTTTTCTTTTAAAAGGGTTTTATTTGCTCTTTAGAAGGAAAATCTTTTTTTTGAAGAGATTCTGACCTTTTTCTCAAAAAAGAGCCCGAACGCAAAAAATTTTAAGGTGAGGGCCCCTGCCCGAACCCCGTTCGGGTTGGACCCGAGCAGAGCTCGGGCAAAAGCCCTTTTCTTTTCCAAAAAAAGAAGAGGACGGGGCCCCTGCCCTTTTTAAAAAACGGAGTTCGGGTTTTTTCCTCTTAAATAGGGTGGGGTTGCACCCTCTTTAAAAAGCAGAGCTCGGGCAAAAGCCCTGTTTCTTTTCCAAAAAAGGAAGAAGGCGGGGTTCGAGTTACACCCGAGCAGAGCTCGGGCAAAAGCCCTTTTTCAAAAACGGGGTATTTTCCTTTTAAAATAGGGTGGGGTTGTACCCTCTATAAAAAGCAGAGCTCGGACAAAAGCCCTTTCTCTTTTTTGGACGGGGCCTTAGCCTGAACTCCGTTCAGGTTCGGGTTGCACCCTTTTTCAAAAACGGGGCTTTTTAAAGAAATCTTTAAAAGGCCTGAACCTTCAAATTTTTTGGGTTCAGGCCGGAAAAATTTAAGAGGCCCGAACTTTCAAATTTTTTGGGTGAAGGCCCCTGCTTTTTAAAGAACTACGTGAGGGTTTTTTCTATATAAAATAGGGCTTTTTAAAAGGTTGCACCCCGCCATTTTTTTTACAGAGAAAGGGTGTAACCCCGCCCTCTTTTTTAAAGGAAAACACCCCGCCTTCTTCTTTTTTTTGAAAAAGAAAGGGTGCAACCCGAATCCTGTCCTTCTTTTTTCCTTTTTTGAAAAAGAAAGGGGAAAGGGCTTTTGCCCGAGCTCTGCTCGGGTGCAACCCGAACCGGAACCCAAAAAATTTGAAGGTTCAGGCCTTTTATCTCTTTTGGGCCCCGTCCTCTTCTTTTTTTGGAAAAGAAAAGGGTGCAACCCGAACCCCGTCCAAAAAAAGAAAAGGGCTTTTGCCTGAGCTCTGCTCGGGTGTAACTCGAACCCCGCCTTCTTCCTTTTTTGAAAGAAAAAGGGTGCAACCTTTTAAAAAGCCCTATTTAAAAGGAAAACACCTCGCCTTCTTCTTTTTTTGAAAGAGAAAGGGTGTAACCCGAACCCCGCAAAAAAAGAGAAAGGGTGTAACCCGAACCCCGCAAAAAAAGAGAAAGGGTGTAACCCGAACCTTAAAATTTTTTTGGTTCGGGCCCTTTTTCAAAAGCTCCGCTTTTTATAAAAGGCAGAGGCCCTGCTTTTATTTCAAAAAAGAGTCCATAAAAATGAAGAGGCCCTCGCTTTTTTAAAAGCTTTTTACCCAAAAAAGAAAAAGACCCAAAAAATGAGGAGGCCCTTTTTCAAAACCCCAGGCCTTCTTTTTTTAAAAAGGACATAAAAAAGAGAAACTTTCTTTTTCTGGCTTTTTTTTGCTAGGCTTTTGCGCAAGAGAAGGCTTTTTCTCTTTTGCTGGGTTCAAAAAAACACGGGTCCAAATCAAGGTCTCTTTTTTAAGAAGGTTGTGTTGGAGGAGATTCTTGGCTTGAAGGCTGATCCGTAGAAGCTGCTGCATTTTGAGCAGATTCTTGGCTTGAAGGCTGATCAGTAGAAGCAGCCGCATTTTGACTTGCCATTTTTTGTAACATTTGTTCTAAAAATGAACTCATTAACGAATCAACATAAGGAATCGATTGATCTTCTTTAAGAGTCAGAAAAACTCGTTTAAAGCGATTTTTATAACCAGCAATAGCTGTATATTTTCTTTTTTTACGTGGTGGAATAAGAGTATTAACCTCAATTACATTCACACCAAAAGCTTGTAAAAATAAGCTTTGAATTTGTGGCTTAGTTAAACGCAAATCTACATCAAAAGTGTATTGTTTTTTTTCACTTAACATATTATATGATTTGAAATTGAAAACAGGGGATTTAATTAGATCAAACAGCATATCAGTTGTAAAGACTTGTTTTTTCTGGCTAATAGAATTCTTTCTTTTATTCATTTTAGAAATTTTTTTATTTAAATTTTCTTTTTTATTTATATTTCTCACCTTAGAGTCACCTACCTATTTCAAAGACTATTAAAATTTTTTTCTTTTTAAAGTCTAGTTTTTTTTCTTTTTTCTTTTAGAAATCGTGGCTTTTGAATTTTCTAATTTTTGCTCTAAAACTAGATCTGGGTTTGATTTTTAGCGGAACCTCATTAAAAATCAAAACCTAGCTATTTATCTTCTTAAAAAAAAGAAATGTTATGGAAACAACTAAAGTGTGATAAGTGACACTCATCTAAAAAACAATTTCCCCCTGGTTTCCTAATTCTTAGAACAGAAAAGTGGCTCAGAAAAGAAAAACAAAGGGCTTTTGCCCGAGCTTTGCTCGGGTGCAACCCGAACTCTGCCTTTTTTTTTTACGGAAAAAGGTAAGACTCTCTTTCAAAAACCCCGTTCGTCCTTTTTGAATTTGTAGGGCTTTTTCTCTTTTGATGGGGGAACGTTCCTCACTTCTAAAAAGAAAAGGACCCAACAAACTCGAAAAGAACTTCCTCTGTCAAAAAAAGAAGAAGGCAGGGCCCTCAAAATTGAACAAGACTGAACAATTTTTTTTGGCCAAAAAAGAGAAAGGGTGCAACCTTTTAAAAAGCCCTATTTTAAAAAGAAAACACCTTTTTCAAAAGCAAAAACGGAGTTCAGGCCTTTTACATATTTCGGGCCCCGTCCAAAAAAAAGAAAGGGTGCAACCTTTTAAAAAGCCCTCTTTTAAAAGAAAAACACCCCGTCCTCGTCTTTTTTTGGAAAAGAAAAAGGGTGCAACCCGAACCTGAACCCAAAAAATTTGAAGGTTCAGGCCTTTTATCTATTTTGGGCCCCGTCCTTCTTTTTTACAGAGAAAAGGTGCAACCCGAACCTTCAAATTTTTTGGGTTCGGGCTTTTTCAAAAGCCCGACCTCTTTTTTTGAAATGAAAAAACCCCGTTCCGGTTTTTAGCCAAGCTCCGCCCTTCTTTTTTTGCAAAATAAGGGTTTGTACCCTCACCTTAGAATTTATTGGTTCGGGCCTTTTTAATATTTCGGGCTTTCGCTTTATAAAAAGCCCGAACGGGGTTCGGGTTGCACCCTTTCCCCTTTCTTTGTAAAAAAAGGAAAAAAAGAAGGACGGGGCTTTTTAAAGAACTCTTTAAAAGGCCTGAACCTTAAAATTTTTTGGGTTCAGGTGTTTTCCTTTTAAATAGGGCGGGGTTGCACCCTTTCTTTGTAAAAAAAGGAAAAAAAAGATGGACGGGGCTTTTTAAAGAACTCTTTAAAAGGCCTGAACTTTCAAATTTTTTTTGTTCAGGCCCCTGCTTTTGAAAGAACTCCTTTTCAATGAAAAAGGAGGGCTCCTGCTTTTTAAAGAACTACGTGAGGGTTTTTTTTAAAAAGAGGGCTTTTGAAAGGGTTGCACCCTCTAGAAAAAGCAGAGCTCGGGCAAAAGCCCTTTTCTTTTCCAAAAAAAGAAGAGGCCGGGGTGTTTTCCTTTTAAATAGGGCTTTTTAAAAGGTTGCACCCTCTTTAAAAAGCAGAGCTCGGGCAAAAGCCCGAACGGGGTTCGGGTTGCACCCTTTTCTTTTCCAAAAAAAGAAGAGGACGGGGCCCAAAAAAGAGAAAAGGCCTGAACCTTCAAATTTTTTGGGTTCAGGTTCGGGTTGCACCTGAGCAGAGCTCGGGCAAAAGCCTTTTTTCTTTCAAAAAAAAGAAGAGGACGGGGCCTTTCAAATTTTTTGGCCTGAACCTTAAATTTTTTTTTGTTCAGGACCCTGCTTTTTAAAGAACCCGAGCGGAGCTAGGGCAATGGCTCTTCTCTTATTAAAAGGTGGGCCCCTGCTTTTTAAAGAGCTACGTGAGGGCTCCTGCCCGAACTTTAAAATTTTTTGGGTGAGGGCCCCTGCCCGAACTCCGTTCGGGTTTTTTCATTTCAAAAAAAAGAGGGCGGGGTTACACCCTTCTTCTTTTTTACGGAAAAGGGACCTCAAAAATTATGAGGCCTTTTTAAAGAGCTCCACCCTTCTTTTTTACAGAAAAAGGCCCGAAATATTTAAGAGGCCTTTTTAAAGAAAAAGAGCTCCGCTTTTTAAAGAGGGTCTATAGAATTAAGAGGCCTTTTTAAAGAAAAAGAAATAGAAAAAGAAAAAGAAAAAGAAAAAGAGCTCCGCTTTTTAAAGAGGGTTTTTTCATTTCAAAAAGAGGGCTTTTTAAAAGGTTGCACCCCTAGCTTTTTTCTGCAAAAAAAGAAAAAGGGGCGGGGCTTTTGAAATTTCAAAAAGGGGGTAGAGACTTTTTTGTTGAAAGTTCCACCTAATTCTTCTTTTTTTCAAAAGTTAAGAAAAAAAAGGGGTGTAACCCTTTTTTTCAAAAACCAAAGTTTTTTCTTTTCAGGGCTTTTTTCTTTTTTATATAGAGAAAAGGTACAACCCGAACATTTTTCTTTGCTGGGCCTTCTTCTTTTTTTTTGACGCAGAAGAATCTCTTTCATTTTTAGGGCCCTGTTTTTGAAATTTGAAAAAAGGCTCGTTCTCTGCCTTCATTCATAAATCGCGGGACTTGCGATTGCTTAATTCTTTTTAAAAGAACGCGATGAATTCACTTTAACTTTAGAACCTTTATTAAAAATTCTTTTTTTCAATTTCTTTTTCATTTTAGATAAGAGTTTTCCAATTAAAATTGCTTTTGCAAAATAAAAAAGAAGAAACTTAATAGATGTTGAAGAATCGTCATTTGCCGGAATAATAAAATCAGCTAACTTCGGATTACAATCAGTGTCAGCAATAGTCATATTGAAAATTCCCATTTTTTGACATTCTAAAGCTGCACTTTTTTCTTTTTTTTGACTTGCCATAATAACAACTTGAGGGAAAGTTCGAAGCATTTTCAACCCTTTTAAGTATTTTTCCAAACGTTGTATTTCTTTTTTACGCGCAGCAATTTCTTTTTTAGGTGAATTTAAAAAAGCTTTTTTTTGTCTTAATTTTGTGAATTTTTTCAATTTTTTAATTAATTTTCGCATTGTTTTCCAGTTTGTTAACATACCACCAAGCCAACGTACATTTACAAAAAAGGATTTTGTGTTTAAAGCAGCTGTGGCAACTGGACGAGATGAAGGACGACTCGTACCAACGAATAACATAGGTCGTTTCTGGTATGCATATTTTGTTAATAACCAAAGAGCGCGAATAAGATAACGACGTGTTTGAAACAAACTAATAAAAGAGTTTCCTCTATCTTTTCCACGAGTGAATTTTTTCATTTCAGGGTTACATGTAACAGTTTTGTCCCCATAGTGTACGTTTCTTTTAAGCATTTCTTTATACGTATCAATTCTGTTTTTAGTGTTATCAAAAAGCATTCCTTTTTGAACTATAATAGTTCGCATTTCTTTAATCAATTTTGTACGACGAAGAGTATTTGATTTGAAAGAAGACTGTTGAACTTCTTTCTTAAGTGTTGGTAGCACTTTATTTTGGACTCCAACAGTTGTATTGTTTAAATTTTGTTTTTTCATTAATCTAAAATTTTTTGTTTTTTTGTTAAGTCAATGGTTTTCTTTATTAATCTTTTCGATTGTTTTAAAAAGATTTTTGAACCTGGGCTTTTTTTGTCCCAACAAAAGAGAAAAGACCTGTTCAAAGTCCGTGCAGAGCTTTTTCCTTAAAAAAAAGCCTAGGAAGAAAAAAAGTCCAGAAGAAAGTTGTTTTTACTTGAAAGAGGGTTGTGTGTCTTTTTGTTTTTAAATACAAAGTTTTTTTGAAAACTTCAAAAAGAGGTGTAACCCGAACCTTTTTGTTTTTTGGGCAAAGCTCTTTAAAAAGGCTTCTTAAATTCCTTTATAAAAAAAAAGAGTTGCACCCCTTCATAAAAAACCGGAACCAAAAAAATTTTAAGGTTCCAGCCAAAGAATTTTTAAGGCCCGAACGGGGGTTTTTGAAAAAGGGTTGTACCCCGCCAAAAAAACAAAAGGGTGTAACCCTTCCCCAACAAACTAGAAAACGAGGAAACCTTCTTCTTTTTTCTAGAGAGAAAAGGGTGCCACATTTTTTGAATTCTCTTTTAAAAAAAGCATTTTCTTCTTCCTCTCTTAATTCAAAAAAAGATGTTTTCTTTTGCTGAGCTCCACTTTCTTTTTGGGGGCAGACCCTTTTTTTTCTTTTTTACTGAATAAGAGAACAAGGCTTTGGCTTTTTTATGTTGCTGGGTCCAGGTTTTGAAAAAGAACACTCTTATTCTTTTTTATTCAAAGAAAAGGAACTTTTACTTAGGGTCAAACTTCTTTCTTTTGCTGGGCTTTTGAAAAAGCTTAGGTCCACAGTGAAAGAATTTTTTTAAGAAGAGTTGGTTTTTAAAAGCAGAGGGACCAGTTTCGGGCTCTTTGCTTATAAAAGGACTCTCTATCGAATTCAAAACTTTTTTTAGAATTTTTTTTTTCTAAGAAACAACAAAGAATAGGGGGTTGTAGAAAGAAGGGAATGCTTTTATGAAGTCTCTCTTTTTTCCGCAAAAAAGGAAGGATCCCAAGCCCTTTCTAATTGTGCGGCTCGAGCAAAAACCGGAACAGGGTTTTTTCATTTCAAAAAAAGAGGGCTTTTTAAAAGCTGCGCCCCCTTTTTTCACAAAAAAGGGCCCCCTCTGTTTAAAGTTTAAAGTTTAAAGTTTAAAGTTTAAAGAAGGGCTAAAATTCTTTTCCTTTTAAAACAGAGAGGAGTGCAACCCGAACCTGAACCCAAAAAAATTTAAGATTCAGGCCTTTTCTCTTTTTTGGTCCCCGTTTTTGAAAAAGGATGCAACCCCACCCTCTTTTAAAAAGAAAAAACCCTCCTTTTTTATTAGAAAGGAGTTCTTTAAAAAGCAGGGGCCCTCCTTTTTCTTTGAAAAGGAGTTTTTTAAAAAGCAGGGGCTCTCACCCAAAAAATTTGAAAGTTCGGGCTTCTTAAATTTTTCCGGCCTGAACCCAAAAAATTTGAAGGTTCAGGCCTTTTCTCTTTTTTGGGCCCCGTTTTTGAAAAAGGGTGCAACCTTTTAAAAAGCCCTATTTAAAAGGAAAACACCCCGCCTTCTTCTTTTTTTGAAAGAGAAAGGGCTTTTGCCCGAGCTCTGCTCGGGTGTAACTCGAACCTGAACCCAAAAAATTTGAAGGTTCAGGCCTTTTATCTCTTTTGGGCCCCGCCATCTTTTTTTCCTTTTTTTACTAAGAAAGGGGAAAGGGTGCAACCCGAACCCCGTTCGGGCTTTTGCCCGAGCTCTGCTCGGGTGTAACCCGAACCTGAACCCAAAAAATTTTAAGGTTCAGGCCTTTTATCTTTTTTGGGCCCCGTTTTTTAAAAAAGGCCCTTTTTTGAAAAAAAAGGTCATAATTTCTTAAAAAAAGAGATTTTGCTTTGAAAAAGTCCTCCCATTTTTTTTAATAAGAAGAAGTCGAAAAGGGGACCTTGTAAAAAAGGGGACATTCTTAAAAAAGTTTTTTTCTGAAAAAGCATAGAGGGCCCCTGCTTTTTAAAGAACCCTCACGTAGCTCGGGCAGGGGCCCTCGCGGAGCTCTTTAAAAAGCAATGGCTCTGCTCTTATTAAAAGTTCAAAGGAGGGCCCCTGCTTTTTAAAGAGCTCCTTTCTAATTAAAAAGGAGGGTTTTTATTTCAAAACCGGAACGGGGTTCCGGCTGCGCCCGCCTCTAAAAAAAAAAATGGCCCCTTCTGTTTAAAGAAGGGCTTAAATTTGCTACCTTTTAAAAGAGAGAGGAGCGAGTTTTTTGAGAAAAAGGTCAGAATCCCTTCAAAAAAAAGTTTGCCCTCTTAAAAAGCAAAAAAGGCCTTTTAAAAGAAAAATTTGCAATGCCTTAAAAAGAAACATTTTTCTTTTCCAAAAGAGTCTTTCTTAAAAACTTTTTTTATTTAAAAAAGCAGAGAGGAGGTCTTAAATAAAAACCCTCAGAAAACGCTCAAATTTGCTTCCAGAGCGAGTTTTTTGAAAAAAAGGTAGAATCTATCATAAAAGAAAAAAAACCCTCTTAAAAGGCTAAATTTTGCATTTAAAGCGAGTTTTTATAGAAAGATAGAATCTATTAAAACAGTTCTTTTTTTCAAAATGTCCTTTTTTTGGCTCTTCTTAAAAAAGGAAAAAGAGGGACTTAAAAAAGTTTTTTTATTTAGAAAAAAAGCAAAGAGGGCCCTGCCCAAACCAAAAAAATTAGCCAAAAAAAGGTGAGGGCCCCTGCTTTTGAAAAAACCTTGTTCGGGCCCCTGCTTTTGAAAGAGCTACGTGAGGGTTGTTTAAATAAAAACCCTCAGAAAGGGCTCAAATTTGCTTCCAGAGAGAGTTTTTTGAGGAAAAGGTAGAATCTATCATAAAAGAAAAAAACCCTCTTAAAACGCTAAATTTTGCATTTAAAGCTCTTTTTTAGAAAAGGTCAGAATACCTTAAAAACGAACATTTTTTTTTAGATTCTTTTTTAAAAGCTTTTTTTGAGTTCGAAAACAGCAGAGAGGGCCCCTGCTTTTGAAAAAACTCCGTTTTGATTTTGATTTTGATTTTGATTTTGAAAAAGGGCCCCTGCTTTTGAAAGAGCTACGCGAGGGTTGTTTCGATAAAAACCGGAACAGAGTTTTTTTCTTTTCAAAAAAAGAGGGTGGGCTTTTGAAAAAGCCCTTTTCTTTTCCAAAAAAAGAAGAGGACGAGGCCCCTGCACGAACTTTCAAATTTTTTGGGTGAGGGCCCCTGCCCGAACTCCGTTCGGGTGTTTTCCTTTTAAATAGGGCGGGGTTGCACCCTTTTCTCTTTTTTTGCGAAATGAGGGCCCCTACCCTCACCCTTAATCTTTTTGGGCGGAGCTTTTGAATAAGGGCCCCCCTTCAAAAAAGGATTTTTATGGGCTCCTTTTCAAAAAAAGAAGAGCGTTTTTTTGAAAAAGGTCTTACTCTTTGATTTCAGAAGAGTTTTAGACAAGGGCTTTTTCTAAAAGAGCCTTCTGTGCTGTTTATCAGATCTAACAAGCGTTTCTTTTCATAGATTCGACTTTCTTTTAGCTTATGTGTTTTGAATCCAACCATAACTATGTAGCCCTTTACCAATTAAATTCACACCTAAAAAGCAAATCCAAACAACCACAAATCCTATCGAAGCTATAATGGCTGGTTTTCGACCTTGCCAACCTTTTGTCAAACGTGTATGAAGGTACACAGCAAAAACCAGCCAAGTTAAAAATGCCCATGTTTCTTTCGGGTCCCAACTCCAGTAAGACCCCCAAGCTTCATTTGCCCAAACAGCCCCAGAGAGAATTCCGATTGTTAATAAAGGAAACCCTATTCCTAAAATGCGATAACTTAAATTGTCAAGCATTTGGGCAATCGATGATTTTGAAAAAGAAGAAGAATTCTCAAGAGTTTTTTTTGTGTTCATCTTTTCAAATTGAAGAGAACTTCTAAATTCTACAGCTGTAGAATTTAGATCGAAACCGGATGAAAGCAGTGATTCGTCTTCGAATTCCATTAAAACAGGTGGGTTCATTAAAAGAGGAGGGTTTTGGCTTTTATTGACAAAGGACTCTTTTTGAGAAGCTTTCCTATTTGAAAATGAAAGATCTTCTTCAGAGGAAAATTCGCTGCTGTTTTTTTCTTTTGCCAGAAAAACAAAAGGGCTGCTAGTTAAAACTAGAAAAGAAATTGATAAAAGACACCCAACAATTAAAGCTGCATAACTTAAAATCATAATAGTAACGTGCATAACTAACCAATTTGATTGCAATGCAGGTACTAAGGCTGAAGAATTTCTCATTTCATCAGGTAGGCTAAAATTTGCAAAAGCATTGGTGAATAAAGCACAAGGCGAAAGAAGGGCGCCTAAGGGAAAAACTGAGGAAACTTCTTTCTTTTCTAAATTGAAAAAAACACCTTTTGTTTTTTTAAAAGAGATAGAAGTTAAAAAAAGATGAATACTTGTAAGACTCCAAGATAAAAACAGAAGGGATTCGTATAAATTGCTAAGTGGAAAATGGCCTGATTCTTTCCAGCGCAAAAGCAGCAATGTTAATAAGCTCAAATTTGAAAAGGCCATTAAGATGAAACCAATCACATTCCATTTTGGAGTCGAAAAAAAGAAGGTTTGAACCCAATAAAAAAGCATCGTACTAAATAAAAAAACAAAAGAGAAATTTGATAAAAAATTCTCTCCTGTCCAATTCGGAAAAAAGACCATTTGAAATTCTTTCTTTATAGCCCCCTGTTCAGCTTTCTAAAAAATTCAGGAGGTATTGAAAAGCCTAAAGGCCTTTATAACATTAAAAAGCAATTCTTTTTAAAGAACCAATTAAATAAATCTAATTAGATTTCGAAAAAAACTAGAATGCTGTTATTCTTTTCATATGAAAGTTTTTTGTTCAATTAGAAAAAAACTAAAATTTCTAAAAAAGAGTTTCCATGTTCTATTCTAAAAACTAGAACTTTGACTTTTCCTTTTTAAAAAGCCCTTCCCCAACAAACTAAAAAACGAGGAAACCTTCTTCTTTTTTTCCTTTTTTTACAAAGAAAGGGGGAAAGGGGAAAGGGGAAAGGGGAAAGGGGAAAGGTGCAACCTTTTTTAAAAACCTCGCCTTCTTCTCTTTTTTTACGGAGAAGGGCCTTTCTTTGAAAACCTAAAGCTATTTATTGGTTTTTATAATCTACTAGTCAAAAAAATCTAAAACCTTTTTTCCGCGCATTTTCATGAAATGAGAAAAAAAGAGTTTTTTGAATAAAAAAAGAAAATTGGATTGAAGCTCTTCTATTTATTAAAAAAAAAGAGAGGAAATAAAGTATTATACAGCTATTGTGAAAACAATTTTTTCATTTTTCTTTATTCTAAAAAAGAAAAACTATAGAATCAATAGCATTTAAAGAACTATTTATATTCTTCAAAAAAGGAAGGCATTTTTCCCTATTCCTCTTTCTTTAGTGGGAATGGTTTTATCTCTTAAGAAAAAAGCTCGGTCCCTGGCCTTTTTTCTTTGGGCGGAGCTTTTCTTTTACGTAGAAACTCAACAAACTAGAAAATGACTTTCTCTTTTTTGCAGGACGAGGGCCCCTGCCTTTTTCAAAAACCCTCACCAAAAAAAGAGAGGGCCCTTTTTCAAAAACGGGGCCCAAAAGAGATAAAAGGCCTGAACCTTCAAATTTTTTGGGTTCAGGTTCGGGTTACACCCGAGCAGAGCTCGGGCAAAAGCCCTTTTCTTTTTTTTTAGGCAGGGGTGCAACCTTTTAAAAAGCCTTCTTTTAAAAGGAAAAAGGAAAAAGAAAAAAGGAAAAAGGAAAAAGCCCTCTTTTTTGAAATGAAAAAACCTTAACGGGGTTTTGAAAAAGGCCTTTTAAATATTTCTTTAAAAAGCCCCGCCTTCTTCTTTTTTTGAAAGAGAAAGGGTCCAATCCGAACCCCGTCCTCTTCTTTTTTTGGAAAAGAGAAAGGGCTTTTGCCCGAGCTCTGCTCGGGTGCAACCCGAACCTGAACGGGGGTTCAGGCCTTTTATCTCTTTTGGGCCCCGTCCAAAAAAAGAAAAGGGTGCAACCTTTTAAAAAGCCCTATTGAAAAAGAAAAAAACCCGTCCTTCTTTTTTCCTTTTTTTACTAAGAAAGGGGAAAGGGCTTTTGCCCGAGCTCTGCTTTTTAAAGAGGGTGTAACCCGAACCTGAACCCAAAAAATTTGAAGGTTCAGGCCTTTTCTCTTTTTTGGGCCCCGTCCTCTTCTTTTTTTGGAAAAGAAAGGGTGCAACCCGAACCTGAACGGAGTTCAGGCTAAGGCCCCGTCCAAAAAAGAAAAGGGTTTTTGTCCGAGCTCTGCTTTTTAAAGAGGGTGCAACCCCACCTTATTTTAAAAGGAAAACACCTTTTACAAAAACAGAGTTCAGGCCTTTTATCTATTTTGAGCCCCGTCCTCTTCTTTTTTGGAAAAGAAAAGGGTGCAACCCCACCCTCTTTTAAAAGGAAAAACCCTCTTTTTTTTTATGAAAACACCTGAACTAAAAAAAATTTCAAGGTTCAGGCCAAAAAATTTTAAAGGCCCCGTTTTTGAAAAAGGGTGTAACCCCACCCTCTTTTAAAAGGAAAAACCCTCTTTTAAAAGGAAAAACCCTCTTTTAAAAGGAAAAACCCTATTTTAAAAGGAAAAACCCTCTTTTAAAAGGAAAAACCCTCTTTTAAAAGGAAAACACCTTTTTAAAAAACAGAGTTCAGGCTTTTTAAATATTTCTTTAAAAAGCCCTCTTTTAAAAAGAAAAAACCCTCACGTAGTTCTTTATAAAGCAGGGGCCCTCCTTTTTTCTTTGAAAAGGAGTTCTTTAAAAAGCAGGGGCCTTTTTTAAAAACGAAGTTCTTTAAAAAGCAGGGGCCTGAACCCAAAAAATTTGAAAGTTCAGGCCTTTTAAAGAGTTTTTTAAAAAGCCCCGTCCTTCTTTTTTACAGAATAAGGGTGCAACCTTTTAAAAAGCCCTCTTTTAAAAGGAAAACACCTGAACCCAAAAAATTTGAAGGTTCAGGCCTTTTATCTCTTTTGGGCCCCGTCCTCTTCTTTTTTTGGAAAAGAAAAGGGTGCAACGCGAACCGCGTCCATCTTTTTTTCCTTTTTTTACAAAGAAAGGGGAAAGGGTGCAACCCGAACCCCGTTCGGGCTTTTGCCCGAGCTCTGCTCGGGTGCAACCCGAACCTGAACTCCGTTCAGGCCTTTTATCTCTTTTGGGCCCCGTCCAAAAAAGAGAAAGGGCTTTTGCCCGAGCTCTGCTTTTTAAAGAGGGTGCAACCTTTTAAAAAGCCCTCTTTTAAAAAGAAAAAACCCTCACGTAGCTCTTTAAAAAGCAGGGGCCTCCTTTTAAAAAGAGAAGAGTTCTATAAAAAGCAGGGGCCGCGTCCAAAAAAAGAAAAGGGTACAACCCGAACCTGAACCCAAAAAATTTGAAGGTTCAGGCCTTTTATCTCTTTTGGGCCCCGTTTTTGAAAAAGGGTGCAACCTTTTAAAAAGCCCTATTTAAAAGGAAAACACCCCGTCCTCTTCTTTTTTTGGAAAAGAAAAAGGGCTCTTTTTTTTTGAAAAAGGTCCCTCTTTCTTCTTTTCAAAATGGGAACTTCAAAAAAAATTTCTTTGAAATAATGTCCTTTTTTCTCCCTCTTTTTCTTAAAAAAAAAGAAAAAGGGAGACTTAAAAAAGTTTTTTTCTTTAGAAAAAAAGGAGAGAGGGGTGCAACCTTTTAAAAAGCCCTCTTTTTTTGAAATGAGAAAACTCTGTTCGAGCCTTAAAAATTTTTTGGCCGGAACCCTGTTTCGGTTTTTATCACAAAACCCTCACGTAGTTCTTTAAAAAGGGCCTTGGCCCCCTTCTTTCACACAAAAAAGGAAAGGGCTAAAATTCTTTTCCTTTTAAAAGAGAGAGAAGCTCTTTGTTTTTGAGAAAAAGAGAGAATCTATCATAAGAGAAAAAACCCGCCTCTTAAAAAAAATGGCCCCTTCTGTTTAAAGAAGGGCTCAAATTTGCTTCGAGAGCACTTTATTTTAGAAAAAGGTAGAATCTATCATAAAAGAAAAAAAACCTCAGGAAAGGCTAAATTTGGCTTCCTTTTAAAAGAGAGAGGTGCTCTTTTTTCGAAAAGGCAAAATACTTAAAAAAAAAAGAAAAAAAAGAAGATAGCCTTTTTAAAAGAAAAAGAAAAAGAAAAAGAAAAGGTCCCTTTTTATTCTTGTAAAAAGGGGGGAACCTTAAAAAAAATTTTCTTTTAAAAAAGTCCCAGCAGGGGACCTTAAAAAAGTTTTTTTATTTAGAAAAGAGCAGAGAGGGCCCCTGTTTTTTAAAGAACCAAAAAAATTTTAAGGTGAGGGCTTTTTAAAGAAAAAATTAAGAGGCCCGAACCAAAAAATTTATAAGGTGAGGGCCCCTGCCCTTTTTCAAAAACGAAGTTCGGGTTTTTATTTAAAAACCCACTTCTTATAAAAAATGGCCCCTCCAGAAAGGGCTCAAATTGGCTTCCAGAGCGAGTTTTTTTAGAAAAAGGTCAGAATCCCTTCAAAAAAAGTTTGCCCTCTTAAAAAGCAAAAAAAAGGCCTTTTAAAAGAAAAAGTTGCAATACCTTAAAAAGCAAAAAAAGGCCTTTTAAAAGAAAAAGTTGCAATACCTTAAAAACAAGAATTTTTCTTTTCAAAATATTCTTTCTTAAAAACTTTTTTTTTATTTAAAAAAGCAGAGAGGAGTATTTAGAAAAAAACCGGAACCAAAAAATTTTAAGGTTCCGGCTGCGCCCGCTTCTTAAAAAAAAAGGAAGGGGTCAATTTTGCTTCTAGAAAAAGTTTTTTTAGAAAAAGAGAAAATCTATCCTAAAAGAAAAAAACCCTCTTTTTTGAAAAAAGAAAAAGAGCTAAATTTGGCTTCCTTTTAAAAGAGAGAGGAGTGTAACCGTTTTAAAAGCTCTCTTTTTTTAAATGAAAACACCTGAACAGAGTTCAGGCCTTTTAAATATTTCGGGCCCCGTTTTTGAAAAAGGGTGCAACCCCGCCCTATTTAAGAGGAAAAAACCCCGTCCAAAAAAGAAAAGGGTGCAACCCGAACCTTAAAATTTTTTGGGTTCGGGCTCTTTTTTGAGAAAAGGTCAGAATACTCTAAAAAAACATTTTTTCTTTTAAAAATATCTTTTTTCCTCCTCTTCTTAAAAAAGGAAAAAGAGATGCAACCCTTTTTAAAAAACCCCGTTCGGGGATTTAAAAAACTTTTTTTCTTTAGAAAAAAGCAGAGAGGGCCCCTGCTTTTTAAAGAACCAAAAAAATTCTTTTTTTTTGGTGAGGGCCCCTGCTTTTTAAAGAACTCTTCTCTTATTAAAAAGAGGGCCCCTGCTTTTTAAAGAGCTACGTGAGGGTTGTTTAGATAATAACCGGAACGGAGTTTTTTTTTTTTAAAAAAAAGAGGGCGGGCTTTTTAAAAAGCCCGAATGGGGTGTTTTCTTTTTAAAATAGGGCTTTTTAAAAGGTTGCACCCTCTTTAAAAAGCAGAGCTCGGGCAAAAGCCCTTTCTCCTTTCTTTGTAAAAAAAGGAAAAAAAGATGGACGGGGCTTTTTAAAGAAATATTTAAAAGGAAAAAGCCCTTTTTTTGAAATGAAAACACCTCGCCTTCTTCTTTTTTTACACGGAAATGGCCCTTTTTCAAAAAACCCGCCCAAAAAAAGAAAAGGGTGCAACCTTTTAAAAAGCCCTATTTAAAAGGAAAACACCCCGTTTTTGAAAAAGAGCTTTTGCCCGAGCTCTGCTCGGGTGTAACCGGAACCTGAACGGGGTTTTGAAAAAGGTTTTTTATCTCTTTTGGGCCCCGTTTTTGAAAAAGGGCTTTTGCGCAAGAGAAGAGCTCTGCTTTTTAAAGAGGGTGTAACCCTTTAAAAAGCTTTTTTTTAAAAGGAAAACACCTGAACCAAAAAAATTTTAAGGTTCAGGCCAAAAAATTTTAAAGGCCCCGTTTTTTAAAAAGGGTGTAACCCCACCCTCTTTTAAAAGGAAAAAGCCCTCTTTTAAAAAGAAAACACCTGAACCCCGTTCTGATTCGGGTTGCACTCCTTTTCTCCCTCTTCTTCTTGAAAAAGGAAAAAAGGAAAAATGAGGACTTTTTTCTTCAAAACATGGGGGAGAAACCAAAACCTTCAGAAATGGCTTTTTTTTGCTTCCAGAGCGATTTTTTTGAAACAGCAGTATTATGACCTTTTCTCAAAAAAAATCGCTCTGGAAGAGAATTTGAGCCCTTTCTGAGGGTTTTTATCGAAACAACCCTTTTTAAAAACGGAGTTCTTTCATTTTAAAAAAAGGGCTTTTTCCTTTTCCTTTTCCTTTTAAAAGAGAGCTTTTTAAAAGGTTGCACCCTTTCCCCTTTCTTTGTAAAAAAAGTAAAAAAGAAGGCCCAGAAAAAAATCATTCGGGTTTGGGTTACAGGCTTCGCTCTTTTTCAAAAGCTTTTTTTTACTTCAAACAAGGAGGGCTTTTATATGGAAAAGAAATATTAGCCTTTTTAATTATAGCAAGGACCTATTAGTTTTCATTGAAGAGCACAGTTTTTTTTTGATTTCATAGATAAAAACCTAATTGTCTCTCTTTCGAGTGTTTAACGAGCTTTAAATCCAAAAAAAGGGAGGTTCCTTTCTTATTAAATAAAAAAACAAAGCTTTTTTAAAATTCTTTTTTTTCGAATTTTGCTTTCAAAAAAAAAGTTTCTTAAAAACCCCCTCAACTGGTTCTATAAGAAGTTTCTTTTTATTTTCTGTTTTCTTCAAAGAAAAGCCCAAGAAACTCAAAAACGACTTCCTCTTGAAAAAAAAAGGCAGAGCCTTTTTGAAAAAAGGTTGCACCCCTCTTTAATTATGAAAAACTCGAACCATTTTTTTCTGGGCCTTCTTCTTTTTTTGAAAGAGAAACGGCAGGGGCCCTCCTTCTATAAAGTCAAAAAGAGCTTTTGAAAAAGGGCAGGGGCCCTTTTTTTTTAAGTAAAAAAGAGTTTTTTAAAAAAGTCTTTACCCAAAAGAAAAGAAAGGGCAGGGGCCCTCCTTCTTTTAAGTCAAAAAGAGCTTTTGAAAAAGGGCAGGGGCCCTTTTTCTTTTAAGTAAAAAGAGTTTTTTAATAAAAGTCTTTACCCAAAAGAAGAGCCCCCACCTCAAAAAGAAGAGGGCTTTTTTAATGGGGCCTCTTCTCTTTTTTCAAAAAATTAGCAGAAAAGAATTAGCTAGTTCCAATAAAATCAGAAAGGCCTTTTTATTTAGGCCTGAACTGGATTTTTGAAAAAAGGTTGCACCCCCTATTCTTTTTCTTTAAAAAAGAGCGCAGCATTTCAAAAGCCCTCTTTTTTGAAATGAAAAAAACCCTGTTCCGCTTTCTTTTTATTTAGAAAACAACTTTTTTTTATGAAAAAAGAAAAAAGAAAAAAGAAAGTTCTTGTGTTTTTAAATGAAAAAAGCTCTGCAAATAAAAGGGTGTAACCCTTTTTCAAAACCCTCGCTTTTGAAAAAGCCCAAAAAAGAAGGGTGCAACCCTTTTTCAAAAAGCTGAACAAAAAAAATTTTAAGGTTCAGGCTATAGCCCTGTCCTTCTTTTTTTTAAGAAAAGGGCTTTTGCCCGAGCTTTGCTCGGGTGCAACCTTTTAAAAAGCCCTATTTTAAAAAGAAAAAACCCTCCTTTTTCTTTGAAAAGGAGTACTTTAAAAAGCAGGGGCCCTCCTTTTTCTTTGAAAAGGAGTTCTTTAAAAAGCAGGGGCCCTCACCCAAAAAATTTGAAAGTTCGGGCAGGGGCCCCGTCCAAAAAAAGAAAAGGGTGCAACCCCACCCTATTTTAAAAAGAAAAAACCCGAACGGAGTTCGGGCAGGGGCCTGAACCCAAAAAATTTGAAAGTTCAGGCTTTTTAAATATTTCTTTAAAAAGCCCCGTCCTTCTTTTTTCCTTTTTTTTACTAAGAAAGGGGAAAGGGTCCAACCCGAACTCCGTTCGGGCTTTTGCCCGAGCTTTGCTCGGGTGCAACCCGAACCTGAACGGGGTTTTTAAAAAGGCCTTTTATCTCTTTTGGGCCCCGTCCATCTTTTTTTCCTTTTTTTACTAAGAAAGGGGAAAGGGTGCAACCCGAACCCTGTCCAAAAAAGAGAAAGGGCTTTTGCCCGAGCTCTGCTTTTTAAAGAGGGTGCAACCCCGCCCTATTTAAGAGGAAAACACCTGAACCCAAAAAATTTGAAGGTTCAGGCCTTTTTTCTTTTTTGGGCCCCGTCCTCTTTTTTTTGGAAAAGAGAAAGGGCTTTTGCCCGAGCTCTGCTTTTTAAAGAGGGTGCAACCTTTTAAAAAGCCCTATTTAAAAAGAAAAAACCTTTTTTAAAAACAGAGTTCAGGTCTTTTAAATATTTCTTTAAAAAGCCCCGTTCCGGTTTTGACCTTTTCTAAAAAAAGAGCTTTAGAAGCATATTTTAGCCCTTCCTCTTTTTGAAAGAAGAGGGCCTTTCAAATTATGAGGCCTTTTTAAAAAGCTTCGCTTTTTAAAAAAGGCCCCTGCCTTTTTTAAGAGCTACGTGAGGGTTTTGAAAGAAAACCTTATTTCTTTTTAAGAAGTTCTTTCTTTTAGAAAATGTCCTCTTTTCTTTGAAAACGGTACAACCCAAACCTTTTTTCTGGGCCAAAAAAGAAAAGGGTGCAATCCCACCCTATTTTAAAAAGAAAAAACCTGAACAGAGTTCGGGCAGGGACCCTCCTTTTAATAAGAGAAGGAGTTCTTTAAAAAGCAGGGGCCCTCCTTTTTTCTTTGAAAAGGTGTTCTTTAAAAAGCAGGGGCCTTCACCCAAAAAATTTGAAAGTTCGGGCCTCTTCAATTTTTCCGGCCTGAACCAAAAAAATTTTAAGGTTCAGGCTAAGGCCATTTCACCACTGCCGGTTTGATCCATTTTTTTTTTTAAATAAAAGAATGACAAACAAGGTTCGATACCCTTTTCTTTGTTTTTTTCAAAAATCAAAGAAAACAAGAAAATTCACAACTTTTTGAACTTTCACTAATGAAAAAAGAAGACAAAAAAAAATACTTGATATTTAGACAAAAAACTTTTAGAATAAAAAGCAAAATAAGAGTTCTAAATGTTGGAAAAATTATAGAATGAACCCTTTTTTTCTTAAAAAAAGGGTTCATTCGAGAAAAATAAGAAAAAAACAAAAAAAAATTTTTTATTCTTTATGAATCTAAAATGTCTAGTTATGGTAAGTGCGTTATTTCGATTAAAGACTTTATTTCGTGCAGGTTACACCTGGCACTTTTATTATAGGACTGGAGTCCCTAAAGGTCCAATTCCTTTTAGATTCCTATCGCCTTCGCCACATCGTAATTTTGGCAAAATTATGTGCACCAACCCCAAAAAAGGTTTTGGTGAAGGATCCCACGGGCCAAATAATAGCCAGCACAAACGTGAACAGGTCGAACCATCTGCGATTTTTGAAGTGCACGCAAGACCTCTGAATTGGTATGTGGTTTCGGTGGAGTCCATTCTTATTAAAGATGAGCGTCCTCCCATGCTTTACGATTCCTTCAGCCCTAATGCTAAGGTCATCGTTGAACAAAGGTTTGAAAATGCTTTAGAGCCAGAATACAGGTCCAAATACTATACTGTGTATAGTTCAACCTTTAAATGGTTGCAATCAGAGCAATTATATCAAGCCCATATAAGGGATACTCCCCCTATTTACATACCACCCTTTGCAATGGGAAATTCTTCCCTTGAAGCAAAGGTGGACTGGGAACGACGTTTGGCGGCGTATGAAAAAAAGGAAGCTCTCCTTTTTGACCGCTGGTTTGTGATGGAAGAAACAATGCAGAAAGGGCAAGCGGATCTAGATTCTGAAAAGAATTTTGAAGCGTCTGGTGTTGCAAGCCCAGACATGGGCACGGAAAAAGCTTCTGTTGTTGAAATACCAACAACGGAGTCTCTTTATGATTCGTCAAAAAAAGGAAACTCTTTGCCTGAAAACCCAGGGAAGAGAAAAAAACAAACGTTATGCCAACAACTAATGTTGTGGACAAAAAACGAGAAAATTCAGCTAAAAAGCTCTAATTTAGAAGGGAATGATTTCAAAGAAACTCTCATAAATTACGAAAACGCTTTTCAAAAAGAAAAAAAAAGTCTTAATGAAGAAGAAATTTCATTAAAAGAAGCCCTTATCCAAGCTTATTCAAAAAGGGTAAGAAAGACTGCTAAGAGTGGTGAAGTCTTAAAAAAGAAGATTTCTAAACTCGAAAAATCGTTTGAAAAAAAACAAAAATGGGTCGAAAAGGCTTATAGCACCTTAATTTCATTTTGTCAGAAAAAACTAACGCAAAATGAAAAACAGCTTCAAAAACAAGAAACTAAAGCTTTATTAAAAGCCGAAGCTAAAGCCCGAGCACTTTTCAAAAAAAGAGAAAAAGAAAAGGCCAAAGCCCTAAAAAAAGAGGGCAAAAATGCTTAATTTTCAAAAAGTCTTTTTCTTCTGAACTTTAATCCATTTCAATTTTTTAAGCAACTTAATAGCATTTTTTGGTTTTAAGGGCGAAGGTTTTGAATAAGGGCCACGTAATAAAAGGATTTTTCTGGGCTCTTTTCTTCTAGAAAGGAAGCTAAAAACGCTCAATCTTTTTTGGGCGGAGCTTTTTAATAAAGGCCTTCTGAAAAAATTTTAAGGGCCCTTTTTTTCAAAATCAAAAAAAAAGTACCTCTCTCTTTTAAAAGCAAGCAAAATTTAGCCTTTCTTTAAACAGAGGGGGCCATTTTTAGTAGAAGAAGGGAGTGCAACCCGAACTCCGTGCTTCTTTTTTTCCTTTTTTTACAAAGAAAGGGGAAAGGGTGCAACCCGAACCCCGTTCGGGCTTTTGCCTGAGCTCTGCTCGGGTGCAACCCGAACGCCGTCCTCTTCTTTTTTTGGAAAAGAGAAAGGGCTTTTGCCCGAGCTCTGCTCGAGTGCAACCCGAACCTGAACCCAAAAAATTTGAAGGTTCAGGTTTTTTCTCTTTTTTGGGCCCCGTCCATCTTTTTTTCCTTTTTTTACTAAGAAAGGGGAAAGGGCCCAAAAAATTTATAAGGCCCGAGCTTTGCTCGGGTGCAACCCCGCCCTATTTAAAAGAAAAACACCTGAACTCCGTTTTTGAAAAAGGCCTTTTAAATATTTCTTTAAAAAGCCCCGTCCTCTTCTTTTTTCGGAAAAGAAAAGGGCTTTTGCCCGAGCTCTGCTCTGGTGCAACCCCGCCCTATTTAAGAGGAAAACACCTGAACCCAAAAAATTTGAAGGTTCAGGCCTTTTATCTCTTTTGGGCCCCGTCCTTCTTTTTTTCCTTTTTTTACAAAGAAAGGGGAAAGGGCTTTTGCCCGAGCTCTGCTCGGGTGCAACCCGAACCTGAACGGGGTTCAGGCCTTTTCTATATTTTGGGCCCCGTCCAAAAAAGAGAAAGGGCTTTTGCCCGAGCTTTGCTCGGGTGCAACCCCACCCTATTTTAAAAGACAACACCTTTTTTCAAAAACAGAGTTCAGGCCTTTTATCTCTTTTTGGCCCCGTCCTCTTCTTTTTTTGGAAAAGAAAAAGGCTTTTGCCCGAGCTCTGCTTTTTAAAGAGGGTGCAACCTTTTCAAAAGCCCTCTTTTTAAAAGAAAAAACCTGAACGGGGCCCAAAAAAGAGAAAAGGCCTGAACTCCGTTCAGGTTTTGAAAAAGGCCTTTTCTCTTTTTCGGGCCCCGTTTTTGAAAAAGGGTGCAACCCCGCCCTATTTAAGAGGAAAACACCTGAACCCAAAAAATTTTAAGGTTCAGGCTTTTTATCTCTTTTGGGCCCCGTCCAAAAAAAGAAAGGGCTTTTGCCCGAGCTCTGCTTTTTAAAAACGGAGTTCTTTAAAAAGCAGGGGCCCCGTCCTCTTCTTTTTTTGGAAAAGAGAAAGGTACAACCCGAACCCCGTCCAAAAAAGAGAAAGGGTGCAACCCGAACCCCGTCCAAAAAAGAGAAAGGGCTTTTGCCCGAGCTCTGCTTTTTAAAGAGGGTGCAACCCCACCCTTTTTTAAAAGGAAAACACCTGAACCCAAAAAATTTGAAGGTTCAGGCCTTTTCTCTTTTTTGTGCCCCGTTTTTGATCTTTGAAAAAAGGCTTTTGCCCGAGCTCTGCTTATTAAAGAGGGTGCAACCTTTTAAAAAGCCTTCTTTTAAAAAGAAAAAACCCTCACGTAGTTCTTTAAAAAGCAGGGGCCCTCCTTTTAATAAGAGAAGGAGTTCTTTAAAAAGCAGGGGCCCTTTTTTAAAACGGAGTTCGGGCTTCTTAAATTTTTCCGGCCCTCACCTAAAAAATTTGAAAGTTCGGGCCTCTTAAATTTTTCCGGCCTGAACCCAAAAAATTTTAAGGTTCAGGTCTTTTAAAGATTTTGTGCCCCGTCCTTCTTTTTTCCTTTTTTTACAAAGAAAGGGGAAAGGGTGCAACCCGAACCCCGTTCGGGCTTTTGCCCGAGCTCTGCTCAGGTCCAACCCGAACCTGAACTCCGTTCAGGCCTTTTATCTATTTTGGGCCCCGTCCTCTTCTTTTTTTGGAAAAGAAAAGGGCTTTTGCCCGAGCTCTGCTTTTTAAAGAGGGTGCAACCCTTTTTCAAAAACCTGAACCAAAAAATTTTAAGGTTCAGGCTATAGCGCTGTCCTTCTTTTTTTTAAGAAAAGGGTGCAACCCTTTTCTTTTTGAAAAAACCCTCCTTTTTAATTAGAAAGGAGCTCTTTAAAAAGCAGGGGCACTCCTTTGAACTTTGAATAAGAGAAGAGCCATTGCTTTTTAAAAAGCTCCTTTTCAAAGAAAAAAGAGGACCCCTGCTTTTTAAAGAGCTACGTGAGGGTTCTTTAAAAAGCAAAGCAGGGGCCTGAACAAAAAAATTTTAAGGTTCAGGCGAAAAAATTTGAAAGGCCCCGTCCTCTTCTTTTTTTGGAAAAGAAAAACGTCTTTTATCTTATCCTAAAAAGGGCCGGAACAAAAAAATTATAAGGTTCCGTTTTCTACCCTCCTTTTTTTCTTTAAATTAAAAAAGGAGCCTATAAAAATCTTTTTTTTGAAAGGGGGACCCTTATTAAAATTAAAGAGCTCCGCCCAAAAAGATTAAAGGTGAGAGCAGGGGCTTTTTAAAGAGCTCCGCCCAAAAAGATTAAAGGTGAGAGCAGGGGTTTTTAAAAAGCTCTTTTCTTTTTTCGTTTTTTTTCTAGTTTTTTGGACTTTTCTCTTTTGCCAACAAAGAGAAAAGTCTTTAGCCTGGGTCAAAAATTCTAGTTTTCAGAAATTGCCTCTGGCTGTGTATTAGAAAAAAAAGAGTTTCTCCAATTTAAACCACTCTTCCCTGAGCTTCTGCTCGGGTCAAAACCGTTTTTTTTTTCTAAAGATTTCAAACTACAAACCACAACTTTATTAGCACTAGCATAACAAACAAAACCGCCAAATTTTGCTCGAACTGCAGCCCCTGAATCACTGATTGCTTTTGCTTCTGTTCCTGTCCCAACAATAGGTTGTTCAGAACGTGCTAACGGAACTGCTTGACGTTGCATGTTAGCTCCCATAAGTGCACGGTTTGCATCATCGTGTTCTAAAAAAGGAACAAGAGAGGTTGCAACAGAAATCAATTGAATAGGGGAAACACTCATAAAACCAACTGATTTTGAAGAAACTTTAGTAAATTCACCTAGAGAACGAGCTGGAAGAAAGCCTTTTGGTAAAAAACCAGTTTTTGAGATTGATAAATCACCAGTTGCTAGAACACTTTTTTCTTCTTGTTCAGGGGATAAAAAAAAGAAACCTTTCTTTTTTTGGATTTGACTTTTGAAAACTTTCAAAAAAGGTGTTTCAATTAGACCGTCAGAATTAACCCTTGCATAACCAGTTAACGTATTGACGAGTCCAGCGTTTTTCCCCTCAGGTGTTTCAACAGGACAAATACGCCCATAGTGTGTGGGATGAATCCCTCGAACAGCCATTGTAGCAGTATCTTCAGAAACACCACCAGGGCCTAGTAATGTAAAACGTCTTTTGTGCGTGATTTCAGCTAAAGGATTAATTTGGTCTAAAAATTGAGAAAGAGGACTGGTTCCAAAAAATTCTCGTAAAGCACCATTCACATACCTAGCATTAATGAAATCTGAAATTCTCAAATTTTTTTTTCGAGTTATTAAAAATTCAGGAGCTTCTCTAAAATTTTTCTTTTCTTTATCAAAGCCTTTCGTTTCAAAAGCTTTCGAACGTTTTTTAGAAGCTTTTTTCTTTGAAAGAGAAGAAGCTTTCTCGTCTTCTTTTTTCTGAGAGGATTTTGAAACTTTAGAAGAATTTTTTGAAAGTTTCGAAGATTTTTCAGAACCGATCTTTTTTTCGTTCTTTTTACTGTTTTTTTCAGAAGTTTTTTTGAAAGAAGAATTGGAACCCTTTTTCTCTTTAGCTTTTGTGGCAGTTTTTTGACTTCCCTGCTTTTTTTTCCCATTTTTAAGCTTTCTTTTTTCTTCGAAAGAGGCAGGCTTAGTAAGTTTCTCCGCTTTTTTCTTTAAAAGAGCGTCTTTCTTTTTTTCTTTTTCATTGCTTTTTAAAGGAAGAGAGGGGGCAAAGAGAAAATCAATTAGTTTGTCACGAATTTTTTTTTCTAAACGAACAAGTCCAATACCTATTTGTAATTGAATGAAATCACTTGATGTTCGAACTCTTCGGTTTTTTAAATTATCGATATCATCAGTTGTTCCTAGCCCTGCTAAAAGTTTCAGTAAATAGTCAGTTGCAAACAAAAGGTCATATGGGGTTAAAGTGCTCATTTTATTTAGAAGAGCAGATTGTGTGAAAGAAAGTCCTAATTTTCGGTTTATACATAAACGTCCATGAGGACCTAAATCATAAGTTCGAGGATTCATGAAGTGTTTATAAAACCATTCCCTTAAATTTCTTTTTTTTCCAGTGTTCTTTTGTTTTCCTTTCAAAACAAGACTTGACATCTTTTCATGCGCTGAAAAGGTTGAATCCACGTAAAAATACTTTTCTTGATCTAACTCAGAAAGAAGAATGTTATTGCAAAACGAATCATATAAGAGAGAAGAGTTGTTAATTTTGCTAAAAATTGTTTCTTTCCTTAAACCTGTTCCTAAAAGAAACCATAATAATGGAATTTTAGGCGTTTTTTTCATTTCTGCCCAAAAGCGATTTTTTGAGTCTACTGAAAGACGAAGCCAATTGCCTCGCATTGAAATCACATCAGCATAATATCTAGTTAGATTCGAAAAAGATTTTCTATCTGTTTCAACATCTAGAATTTCTTTCTTTTTTGTGGTTTTGGTATAATAAATTCCTGGACCACGATGAATTTGATTTATAATAACACGAGCAACCCCGTTTACTAAAAAATGCCCTCGGTTGGTCATTAGGGGAAGATCGCAAAGAAAAGCCCATTCAAAAACAATTTCTTTTGTTTTGAAACTTGTGAGCTGAACAGGAACAAAGAGTTTAGCTGAATAAGTACGATCATAAAGAATTGCTTTGTTAGGATTCCATTTAGGCGGAACGAGTTTATAAAATTCAGGGTAAAAACAAAGTTTTAACCCTTTTGAAATATTGGTTATCGGACTTCTTTTTGAAAATTCTTCAACCAAGCCTTTTTCCAAAAAACGAAAAAAACTTTTTCTCTGAAGAGAAACAAAATCTGGTCTAAAATAGGATTGGATTACCATGTTTCACTTTTAACAACAATTCTAGAAAGAGTTTTTTGAAAAAAACTCTCTTGCACGTCCCTAAAAGAAAATTTATAAGAATAGATTTTTATTCTAAACTTTTTTTGTTTTTATACAAAATTTTTTTCTATTTCTCTTTTTTTTAGAAAAAAGAGAAGAATCACAAACTCATATTGAAGTTAGTAAAAAGAAAGCTTTATAAGAAAAAAAGAAGAAAAAGCTAAAGCTTTTTTTATAAAAAATTTTCTTTCCTTTTGAATCGAAAGAGCCCAGGGAGCTTTTTTAGAAGGAATAGCTGCCCCTTTGAACTAGAAAGCCAAGACCCCGAGGTTCGCTTTATTCTTTTTTTGCAGAAATTGGGTTACAGGCCTTTTAGATTTTTCGGGCCTTTGACTTTTTTGGGCAAGGCTCGGGTTTCTACTCTTTCTATATTGAAAAAGACGCAGCGAGGGTTTCTACGCAAGAGAAGAGCTCCGCCTTTTCAATTAAGAAAGGGCTTTTTAAAGAAAAATTCCTTTTTTTTATTGAAAAGGCCCGAACCAAAAAAAAGTCTCCAAAAAAATTTTAAGGTGAGGGCTTTTGCCCTTTTTCAAAAACGGAGCGAGGACTTTTGCCCGAACCTTTTTTTTTTGGGGCGGAGCTCTTTTTCTTTAAAAAGGCCTCTTAATTCTATAGGCCCTCTTTCAAAAGCGGAGCTCTTTTTCTTTAAAAAGGCCTCTTAATTCTATAGGCCCTCTTTCAAAAGCGGAGCTCTTTTTCTTTAAAAAGGCTTCTTAAACATTTCGGGCCTTATTCTGTAAAAAAGAAGGGCGGAGCTCTTTAAAAAAGCCTCTGAATTTTTATGGGCTCTTCTCTTATTAAAATGAGGGTAGAAACCAGAACCCAAAAAATTTTAAGGTTCCGGCCAAAAAATTTGAAAGGCCCTTTTCTTTTCCAAAAAAGAAGAGGACGGGGCCCAAAAAAGAGAAAAGGCCTGAACCTTCAAATTTTTTGGGTTCAGGTTCGGGTTACACCCGAGCAGAGCTCGGGCAAAAGCCCTTTTCTTTTCCAAAAAAAGAAGAGGACGGGGCCCCTGCTTTTGAAAGAACTCCTTTTCAAAGAAAAAGGAGGGCCCCTGCTTTTTAAAGAACTACGTGAGGGTTTTTTCCTTTTTAAAAGAGGGCTTTTGAAAAGGTTGCACCCTTTTTAAAAAGCAGAGCTCGGGCAAAAGCCCTTTTTCTTTTTTGGACAGGGTTTTTTCCTTTTAAATAGGGCTTTTGAAAAGGTTGCACCCTTTTCTTTTCCAAAAAAGAAGAGGACGGGGCCCAAAAGAGATAAAAGGCCTGAACTTTCAAATTTTTTGGGTTCAGGCCCCTGCCCGAACTTTAAAATTTTTTGGGTTCGGGTTTTTTCCTTTTAAAATAGGGCTTTTTAAAAAGTAGCACCCTTTCTCTTTCACAAAAAGAAGAAGGCGGGGTGTTTTCCTTTTAAAAGAGGGCGGGGTTACACCCTTTTTCAAAAACGGGGCCCGAAATATTTAAAAAGCCTGAACTCTGTTTTTAAAAAAGGTGTTTTCTTTTTAAAAGAGGGGTTTTTAAAAGGTTGCACCCTTTTTAAAAAGCAGAGCTTGGGCAAAAGCCCTTTCTCTTTTCCAAAAAAAGAAGAGGACGGGGTGTTTTCCTTTTAAATAGGGCGGGGTTGCACCCGAGCAGAGCTCGGGCAAAAGCCCTTTCCCCTTTCTTTGTAAAAAAAGGGAAAAAAGATGGACGGGGCCCAAAAGAGATAAAAGGCCTGAACCTTAAAATTTTTTGGGTTCAGGTTTGGGTTGCACCCTCTTTCAAAAGCAGAGCTCGGGCAAAAGCCCTTTCTCTTTTCCAAAAAAAGAAGAGGACAGGGTTCGGGTTGGACCCTTTCTCTTTCAAAAAAAGAAGAGGACAGGGTTCGGGTTGGACCCTTTCTCTTTCAAAAAAGAAGAGGACGGGGCTTTTTAAAGAAATATTTCAAAGGCCTAAACCTTAAAATTTTTTTTGTTCAGGCCCCTGCTTTTGAAAGAACTCCTTTTCAAAGAAAAAAGGCGGGCCCCTGCTTTTGAAAGAACTACGTGAAGGTTTTTTTTGAAATAGGGCTTTTTAAAAGACGGAGTTCGGGCCTCTTAAATTTTTCCGGCCCTCACCCAAAAAATTTGAAAGTTCGGGCAGGGGCCCCGTCCTCTTCTTTTTTTGGAAAAGAAAAGTGTACAACCCGAACCCCGTGAAAAGGGCTTTTGCCCGAGCTCTGCTTTTTAAAGAGGGTGTAACCTTTTAAAAAGCCCTCTTTTAAAAAGAAAACACCTGAACCCAAAAAATTTTAAGGTTCAGGCCTTTTAAATATTTCGGGTCCCGTTTTTGAAAAAGGGCTCTTTTTATTGTGAAAATGTCCCCTTTTCTTCTTTTATAAAGGTTCCCCTTTATAAAAAGTTTTTTTTAAATATTCTTTCTTAAAAACTTTTTTATTCAGAAAAAAGCATAGAGGATTGTTTAGATAAAAACCGGAACGGGGTGTTTTTCATTTTCAAAAAAAGAGAGCTTTTAAAAAGCTGCGCCCCCTTCTTCCACAAAAAATCGAAGGGCCAAAAATTGCTTCCTTTTAAAAGAGAGAGGAGTAAGACCTTTTAAAAAGCCCTCTTTTAAAAAGAAAACACCCTTTTTCAAAATGGAGTTCTTTAAAAAGCAGGGGCCTGAACCTTAAAATTTTTTTGGTTCAGGCCAAAAAATTTGAAAGGCCCCGTTTTTGAAAAAGGGTGTAACCTTTTAAAAAGCCCTCTTTTTTGAAATGAAAACACCTTTTTAAAAAACAGAGTTCAGGCCTTTTTAAAATTTCTTTAAAAAAGTCCCGTCCTTCTTTTTTGACAGAAAAAGGGCTTTTGCCCGAGCTATGCTCGGGTGTAACCCGAACCTGAACCCAAAAAATTTTAAGGTTCAGGCCTTTTCTCTTTTTTGGGCCCCGTCTTTGAAAAAGGGTGTAACCCGAACCCCGTTTTTGAAAAAGGGCACTTTTTTATAAAAAGAGAGACTTTCTCATAAGAGAAAAAAACGGAACAGGGTTTTTTTCATTTCAAAAAAAAGAGGGCGGGCTTTTTAAAAAGCCCTTTTTCAAAAACGGGGTTCGGGTTGAACCCCGTTCTTTCAGAAAAAAGGGTCTCTTCTGGAAAGACTAAATTTAGCTTCTAGAACTGGTTTTTGAAAAAACTTTTTCTAAATAAAAACCTTTTTATTTAGAAAAAACGCAAAGGAGGTTTTCTTTAAAAACCCTCAGAAAGGGCTCAAATTTGCTTTGAAACAGAGTTTTTTTAAAAAAAGGTCTTAATCCCTTCAAAAAAGAAAAAGTGGCCCCAAAAAGCGTTTAAACGCACATTTTTTATTATAAAAGGCTCTTTTCTTTGAATTTATAAGGATTTTCTTTATAAATGACAAATTTTAAAAAGAATTTTTTTTGAGAAAAAAGCGCAGAGAAGGTCTTAGATAAAAACCGGAACAGAGTTTTTTTCATTTTAAAAAAAGAGGGCGGGCTTTTTAAAAAGCCCGAACCCAAAAAATTTTAAGGTTCAGGTTGCACCCGAGCAGAGCTCGGGCAAAAGCCCTTTTCTTTTCCAAAAAAAGAAGAGGACGGGGTGTTTTCCTTTAAAAATAGGGTGAGGTTGCACCCTCTTTAAAAAGCAAAGCTCGGGCAAAAGCCCTTTTTCTTTTCCAAAAAAAGAAGAGGACGGGGCCCTAAAAAAAGAAAAGGCCTAAACCTTAAAATTTTTTGGGTTCAGGTTTTTTCTTTTTAAAATAGGGTGGGGTTGCACCCTCTTTAAAAAGCAGAGCACAGGCAAAAGCCCGAACCCAAAAAATTTTAAGGTTCGGGTTGCACCCGAGCAGAGCTCGGGCAAAAGCCCTTTTCTTTTCCAAAAAAAGAAAAGGACGGGGTTTTTTCCTCTTAAATAGGGCGGGGTTGCACCCGAGCAGAGCTCGGGCAAAAGCCCTTTCCCCTTTCTTAGTAAAAAAAGGAAAAAAAGAAGGACGGGGCCCCTGCCCAAACTTTCAAATTTTTTGGGTGAGGGCCCCTGCTTTTTAAAGAACTCCGTTCGGGTGTTTTCCTTTTAAATAGGGCTTTTTAAAAGGTTGCACCCTTTTTCTTTAAAAAGAAGGGCGGAGCTCTTTAAAAAGGCCTCATAATTCAAAGGCCCTTTTCTGTAATAAAAGAAGAAGGCGGGCCCCGAAATATTTAAGAGGCCTTTTTCAAAAACGAAGGCGGGCCCCGAAATATTTAAGAGGCCTTTTTCAAAAACGGTGTTCAGGTTCGAATTGCACCCTCTTTAAAAAGCAAAGCTCGGGCAAAAGCCCTTTTCTGTTTTTTGGCGAGGCCTTTAAAATTTTTTGGCCGGAATTCCGTTTCGGTTTCTACCCTCCTTTTAATTAGCAATAAGAAAAGAGCCCATAAAATTGAAGAGGCCTTAAAAAAAAAAGAGCTCCGCCCAAAACTATTAAGGGTTCGGGCCTCTTAAATATTTCAAGTTTTTTTCTGTAAAAAAGAAGGGCTTTTTTAAAAAAGCGAGGGCTTTTTATAGAAATCTTTAAGAGGTCTTTTTCAAAAACGGAGTTCAGGTTTTTTCATTTCAAAAAAAGAGGGCTTTTTCCTTTTAAAAAAGGGCTTTTTAAAAGGTTGCACCCTTTTTCTTTCACAAAAAATGAAAGGGCCAAATTTAGCTTCTAAAGCTAGTTATTGAAAAAAGGCTAAAATTTGCTTTTAGAGTGAGTTTTCGAAGAAAAAGGCCCCCTTTTTTTCTTTAGAAAAATGCGGGACTCTTGTTTTTTAAAAAAGAGCTCTAGAACCAAAAAAACGCCATTTATAAGGGTTTTGGTTTCACCCCATGTTTGAAAGAAAAAAGAAAAAGGTCTTATGATTTTATAAAAACAAAAACAGCCCTTTTTCGTTCAAAAAAAGAAGAAGACGTGGTTTTTTCATTTCAAAAAAGAGGGCTTTTTAAAAGGTTGCAACCTCTTTAAAAAGCAGAGCTCGGGCAAAAGCCCTTTTCTTTTCCAAAAAAAGAAGAGAACGGGGCTTTTTAAAGAAATATTTAAAAGGCCTGAACTTTCAAATTTTATGGGTTCAGGCCGGAAAAATTTAAGAGGCCCGAACTTTCAAATTTTTTGGGTGAGGGCCCCCTGCTTTTTAAAGAAATCCGTTTTAAAAAGGGCCCCTGCTTTTTAAAGAACTACGTGAGGGTTTTTTCTTTTTAAAATAGGGCTTTTTAAAAGGTTGCACCCTTTTCTCTTTTTGGAAGGGACCTTCTCTTTAAAAAACCCCAGAAAAGGCTAAAATTTGCTTCCTTTTAAAAGAAAGAGGAGTGAGTTTTTTAGAAAAAAGTCAGAATCTATTCAAAAAAGAAAAAGGCCCTGCAGGGGGCCTTAAAAAAAAATTTTGAAAAATCTTCTTTCTTAAAAACTTTTTTTTATTAAGAAAAAAGCGCAGAGGAGGTCTTAGATAAAAACCCGCTTCTTAAAAAAAAATGGCCCCTTCTGTTTAAAGAAGGGCTCAATTTTGCTTCCAGAGCGAGTTTTTTGAAAAAAGGTCATAACACACTAAAAAAAGAAAAAGTGGTCCCAAAAAGCTTTTAAACGAAGATTTTTTCTTTAAAAATGCTCTTTTCTTTGAATAGATAAGGCTTTTTTTAAAAGAAAGTTTTTCTTTTAAAAAAGCTTTTTTAAAAGAAAAAAGCGTTTTTTCTTTAGAAATAACGTAGAGGGCTATTTTTTCTTAAAAACTTTTTTTATTTAAAAAAGCAGAGAGGGGTCTTTAGATAAAAACCCTCAGAAAGGGCTCAAATTTGCTTCCAGAGAGAGTTTTTTGAGAAAAAGGTAGAATCTATCAGAAAAGAAAAAAAACCCTCTTAAAAAGCTAAATTTTGCTTCTAGAGCAGGTTTTTGAAAAAACCTTATTATTTAGAAAAAACGGAGAGGAGGTCTTAGATAAAAACCCTCAGAAAATGCTCAAATTTGCTTCCAGAGCCCTTTTTTTCCGAAAAAGAGTGAATCTATCAGAAAAGAAAAAAAAACCTCTTAAAGGGCTAAATTTTGCATTTAAAGCTCTTTTTTGAGAAAAGGTCAGAATACCTTAAAAACGCACATTTTTTAGATTCTTTTTTAAAAGCTTTTTTTGAGTTCGAAAAAAGCAGAAAGGACCCCTGCTTTTTAAAGAACTCCGTTTTGATTTTGATTTTGATTTTGATTTTGATTTTGATTTTGATTTTGATTTTGATTTTGATTTTGAAAAAGGGCCCCTGCTTTTGAAAGAGCTACGCGAGGGTTATTTCGATAAAAACCGGAACGGAGTTCCGGCTGCGCCCGCTTCTTAAAAAAATGGAAGGCCTAATTTTTGCTTCCTTTTAAAAGAGAGAGGTGCTCTTTTTTTGATAAAAAGGTAGAATCTATCATAAGAGAAAAAAACCCTTCAGGAAAGGCTAAATTTGGCTTCTAAAGCTTTTTTTTAGAAAAAGAGAGAATCTATTATAAGAGAAAAAAACCCTCCTTTTTAATTAGAAAGGAGCCTATAAAATTGAAAAGGCCCTTTTTAAAAAGCGGAGCTCGGGTTTTTTCATTTCAAAAAAAGAGTGCTTTTTCCTTTTAAAAGAGGGCTTTTTAAAAGGTTGCACCCCAACAAACTAGAAAAGCGAAAGAAGAAAAGCCGAGGTACTTCTTTCCAGAGGAGGGGGAAAAACTCGCTAATCCTTCTCTTTAAAAAGAAAAAAACCTTTTTTTGGCCAGAGAGGAGCTCTGGTAAAAACCCTTTTACGTAAAAAAAAAAAAAGAAGGGCGGAGCTCTTCTTTTACGTAAAAACTTGGACGGGGCCCCTGCCCGAACTCCGTTTTAAAAAAGGGCCCCTGCTTTTTAAAGAACTCCTTCTCTTATTAAAAGGAGGGCCCCTGCCCGAACTACGTGAGGGTTTTTTCTTTTTAAAAGAGGGCTTTTTAAAAGGTTGCACCCTTTTCTCTTTTTTGGAAGAGACCTTCTCTTTAAAAAACCCCAGAAAAAACTAAAATTTGCTTCCTTTTAAAAGAAAGAGGAGTGAGTTTTTTATAAAAAAGTCAGTAAGAATTCAAAAAAAAAAAGATTTTGCTTTTAAAAAGGCTATTTTTGCTTTTAAAAATGCTATTCTTTTTTAAAAAGTTTTTTTTAGGAAAAAGCAGAGAGGGTCGCAGCTACAAGCCTGCTTGGGTTTTTAGATACAAACCTTCTTCTTTCAAAAAATGGCCCCCTCTGTTTAAAGAAGGGCTAAAATTTGCTTCTTTTTTAAAGAGAGAGGAGTAAGACCCTTCCCCAAAAAACTAGAAAAAGAGGAAACCAAAAAAAGAAAAGGGTGCAACCCTTTTTCAAAAACCCGTCTTCTTCTTTTTTTTGAAAGAAAATGGGTGCAACCCCACCCTATTTTAAAAGGAAAACACCTGAACCCAAAAAATTTTAAGGTTCAGGCCTTTTCTCTTTTTTGGGCCCCGTCCTCTTCTTTTTTGGAAAAGAAAAGGGTGCAACCTTTTAAAAAGCCTTTTTTTTCTTTTTTTTACTAAGAAAGGGGAAAGGATGCAACCTTTTAAAAAGCCCTCTTTTAAAAAGAAAAAACCCTCACGTAGTTCGGGCAGGGGCCCTCCTTTTAATAAGAGAAGGAGTTCTTTAAAAAACAGGGGCCCTTTTTTAAAACGGAGTTCGGGCCTCTTAAACTTTTCCGGCCCTCACCCAAAAAATTTGAAAGTTCGGGCCTCTTAAATTTTTCCGGCCTGAACCCAAAAAATTTGAAAGTTCAGGCCTTTTAAATATTTCTTTAAAAAGCCCCGTTCTCTTCTTTTTTTCCTTTTTTTACTAAAAAAGGGGAAAGGGTCCAACCCGAGCCCCGTTCGGGCTTTTGCCCGAGCTCTGCTCGGGTGCAACCCGAACCTGAACCCAAGAAATTTTAAGGTTCAGGCCTTTTATCTCTTTTGGGACCCGTCCAAAAAAGAAGAGGGTTTTTGCCTGAGCTCTGCTTTTTAAAGAAGGTGCACCTTCTTTAAAAAAGCCCTCTTTTTTTTGAAATGAAAACACCCTTTTTCAAAATCAAAACGGAGTTCTTTAAAAAGCAGGGGTCTGAACAAAAAAAATTTTAAGGTTCAGGCCAAAAAATTGAAAAAGCCCCGTTTTGAAAAAAGGGCTTTTGCGCAAGAGAAGAGCTCCGCCCAAAAAAGAAAAAGGGTACAATTCTTTTTCAAAAACGCCGTCTTCTTCTTTTTTTTGAAAGAAAAAGGGCTCTTTTTTTAAAAACATGTCTAATACCTTTAAAAAGGCATAGAGGGGCGCAGCCTTAAAAAAAGGGAAGGGCTAAATTTTTGCTACCTTTTAAAAGAGAGAGGAGCAAGTTATTGAAGAAAAAGATAAAAGCTATCATAAAATTCAAAAACCGGAACAGGGTTTTTTTCATTAAAAAAAGAGGGCTTTTTAAAAGCTGCGTCCCTTTATTTCACAAGAAATGGCCCCCTCTGTTTCAAAAAGGGCTAAATTTGGCTTCCTTTTAAAAGAGAGAGGAGCTAGTTTTTGAAAAAAGTCATAATCTTTTCAAAAACTAAAAAGGCCCAAAACCGCAAGGACTTCCTTTTTATACAGAAACAAAAGAGAAGCTTTGATTTCAAAAACTCAAATCAGAAGGGTTTTTCTTTTGCTTGTAGAATTCATGAATTCTACAAGCAAAAGTTTACTAGCAAAAGAAACACTAAGATGCTTATGTTTCTGTTCTTTCTTAAAAAAGCGGGCAAAAACCAAAACTTTCAGATAGGCACTTTTTTTCCTGAATAAAAGAATATCTTTTTCGATTTTTTGGCCTTTTTTTTGGGTGGGGCTCGCGTAGAGACCGGAACGGGGTTTTTTGAAAAAGGCTGCGCCCTTTCTTCTATTTAAAAGGCGAAGCTCAGGTAGAAACCCTTCTGATTTGCAGAGCTCTTCTCTTGCGTAAAAACCGGAACGGGTTTTTTTTAAAAGGATGCGCTCTCTCTTTCGTAAAAAGGTGGTGCTCTGATAAGAACCCTTTTCTTTGTAAAAAACAAGAAGGCGGGACCTTTTAAAATTCAAATTCAAATTCTAGCGCCCCTGCCCAAACCTTTAATCTTTTTGGGCGGTGCTCTAGTAAGAACCCTTTTCCCCTTTCTTTGTAAAAAAGGAAAAAAAAAGAAGTTGGAGCGAGGGCTTTTTAAAGAAATATTTAAGAGGCCCGAACATTTTTCTTTTTGGGTGATGCTCGGGTAAAAAAAAGGATTTTGAGGGCTTCTTTTGAAATAAAAGAATGAGAGTAAAAACCGGAACAAAAAAAAATTTTAAGGTTTCGGCTGCGCCTTTTCTCTGTAAAAAAAGAAGAAGGGCAGAGTTTTTTTTCAAAACAAACTTTTTTCTTTAAAAAAAGCATTGAGGAGCGCAGCTTTTTAAAAGCCCTCTTTTTTTGAAATGAAAAAAACCCTGTTCCGGTTCTTAAATAAAAATCGGAACGGGCTTCTTTTATAAAGGCTGCGCCCCCTTCTTCCACAAAAAAGGGCCCCCTCTGTTTAAAGTATAAAGTTTAAAGAAGAGCTAAATTTTGCTTCCTTTTAAAAAAGAGAGGGCCCTTTTTTTGAAAAAAAGGTCTAATCCATTCAATAAACAAAAAAGGCATGCAAAAAGCTTATAAACGAAGATTTTTCTTTAAAAATGCTATCTTCTTTGAATTTATAAGGCTATTCTTTTCAAAAAATTTTCTTTAGAAAAAGATGTAGAAGGGCTTTTTAAAAAGCCCGCCCTCTTTTTTTTGAAATGAAAAAAACCCTGTTCTGATTTTTATCTAAAAATTTTCAGAAAGAGCTAAAATTTGCTTTTTAGAACGAGTTTTTGAAGAAAAAAATGAAAAAGCTTTCTTTAAAATTCAACTTTTTTAAAAAAAGAATATTTTTATTTAAAAAAAAGCAGAGAGGCTTGATTATCTAAAAATCCCCTTCTTTCACAAAAAATGGCCCCCTCTGTTTGAAGAAGGGCTAAAATTCTTTTCTAGAGTGAGTTTTTGAAGAAAAAGAGAAGAATCTATCACAAAATAAAAAGAACCTCAGAAAAAGCTAAATTTAGCTACCTTTTAAAAGAGAGAGGAGCGAGTTTTTGAAAAAAGGGCTAAAATTTGCTTCCTTTTAAAAGAGAGAGGAGTGGATTTTTTAGAAAAAGGTACCCAAAGGGGTTTCTACCCGAGTTCCGCTTTTTAAAAAGGGCCCAAAAATTTAAGAGGCCTTTTTTATTGGGCGAAGCGAGGTCCCCTGCCTAAAAAAAAAGAAAAAAATTGCACCTTTTATCAAAAACGGGGCCCAAAAAAGAGAAAAGGCCTTTTTAAAAACCCCGTTCAGGTGTTTTGCTTTCAAAAAAGAGGGCTTTTTCCTTTTAAAAGAGGGCTTTTTAAAGGGTTGCACTCTTTTTCTTTTCAAAAAAAAGAAGAAGGCGGGGCCTTTCAATTTTTTTGGCCTGAACTTTCAAATTTTTTGGGTTCAGGCCCCTGCTTTTTAAAGAACTACGTGAGGGTTTTTTCAAAAAGAAAAGGCTTGCACCCCGCCTTCTTCTTTTTAAAGAAAAGGCCTCTTCTATTTTGAAGGTTCAGGGTGCAACCCAAACATTTTTTCTTTTCTGGACCAAAAGAAGAAAACGGTAAGACCCTTACCCAGCAACCTAGAAAACAAGGAAGCCAAAAAAGAGAAAAGGGTGCAACCTTTTAAAAAGCCCTCTTTTAAAAAGAAAAAACCTCGTCCTTCTTTTTTTCCTTTTTTTACTAAGAAAGGCGAAAGGACTTTTGCCCGAGCAAAGCTCGGGTGTAACCCGAACCTGAACCCAAAAAATTTTAAGGTTCAGGCCTTTTCTCTTTTTTGGGCCCCGTCCTCTTTTTTTTTGGAAAAGAAAAAGAAAAAGAAAAAGAAAAAGGGCTTTTGCGTAAGAGAAGAGCTCCGCCAAAAAAAGAGAAAAGGGCTTTTGCCCGAGCTCCTCCAAAAAAAGAGAAAAGGGTAAGACCTTTTAAAAAGCCCTTTTTTAAAAAGAAAAAACCCTCCTTTTTAATTAGAAAAGAGTTCTTTAAAAAGCCCTTTTTTAAAAAGAAAAAACCCTCCTTTTTAATTAGAAAGGAGTTCTTTAAAAAGCAGGGGCCCTCCTTTTTCTTTGAAAAGGAGTTCTTTAAAAAGCAGGGGCCCCGTCCTCTTCTTTTTTTGGAAAAGAAAAAAGCTTTTGCCCGAGCTCCGCCAAAAAAAGAGAAAAGGGCTTTTGCGTAAGAGAAGAGCTCCGCCAAAAAAAGAGAAAAGGGCTTTTGCGTAAGAGAAGAGCTCCGCCAAAAAAAGAGAAAAGGGCTTTTGCCCGAGCTCCGCTCGGGTAAGACCCGAACCTGAACTTCGTTTTTGAAAAAGGCCTCTTCATTTTTTCGGGCTTTTTCTTTTTAGGCGGAGCGAGGGTCCCTGCCCGAACATTTTTCTTTTTTGAGCGAAGCTCTTTAAAAAGGCCTATTTTTTGAGGGTCCTTATTCTTTTTAGACGGAGCTCTTTAAAAAAACCTCTGACTTTTAGAGGCCCTTAATATTTGTGGGCGGAGCTTTTTATAAAGGGCCTCATCAATTTTTAGGGGCCCGCCTTCTTCTTTTTAAAGAAAACGGTGCAACCCTTTTTCAAAAACCCCGTCCTCTTCTTTTTTTGGAAAAGAAAAAGGGCTTTTGCCCTTTTTAAAAAGCGGAGCGAGGGCTTTTGCCTGAGCCTGAGCGGAGCTCAGGCCTCTTAATTTTATAGGCCCTCTTTAAAAAGCGGAGCTTTTTATTAAGGGCCTCTTAAATATTTCGAGCCCTCATTAAAAAGCGGAGCTCTTTTTCTTTAAAAAGGCCTCTTATTTCTATAGGCCCTTTTTAAAAAGGGGAGCTCTTTTTCTTTTTCTTTTTCTTTTTCTTTAAAAAGGCCTCTGAATTTTTATGGGCTCTTCTCTTATTAAAAGGAGGGGAAAACACTTCCCCAAAAAACTAGAAAAAAAGGAAAACAAAAAAAGAAAAGGGTGAAACCCCGCCCTCTTTTTTTGAAATGAAAAAACCTGAACTCCTTTTTTGAAAAAGGCCTCACCATTTTAAAGGCCCGAACGGGGTTTTTGAAAAAGGGTTGCACCCCGCCTTCTTTTTTTTAAGAAAAGGCTCTTCTTTTTTAAAGCTCATAGTTCCATGAAAAAAAAGAGATTTTTCTTTTCAAAAGTCCCCGTTCGGGGACTTTTGAAAAAGAGTGGAACCCCGCCCTCTTTTTTTAGAAGAAAAGGCAGAAAAGGCAGAAAAGGGGACCTTAAAAAGCTCTTTTTTATTTAGAAAAAAGCATAGAGAGTTGTTTAGATAATAACCGGCACAGGTTTTTTTTCATTTCAAAAAAAGAGGGCGGGTTTTTTAAAAAGCCCTTTTTCTTTTCCAAAAAAGAAGAGGACGGGCCCCAAAAGAGATAAAAGGCCTGAACCTTCAAATTTTTTTGGCTTCAGGTTCGGGTTACACCCGAGCAGAGCTCGGGCAAAAGCCCTTTCTCTTTTTTGGACGGGGTTCGGGTTGGACCCTTTCCCCTTTCTTTGTAAAAAAAGCAAAAAAGAAGAGGACGGGCCCCAAAAGAGATAAAAGGCCTGAACCTTCAAATTTTTTTGGTTCAGGTTCGGGTTACACCCGAGCAGAGCTCGGGCAAAAGCCCTTTCTCTTTTTTGGACGGGGTTCGGGTTGGACCCTTTCCCCTTTCTTTGTAAAAAAAGCAAAAAAAGATGGACGGGGTCCAAAAAAGATAAAAGGCCTGAACCTTCAAATTTTTTGGGTTCAGGTTCGGGTTGCACCCGAGCAGAACTCGGGCAAAAGCCCTTTCCCCTTTCTTAGTAAAAAAAGGAAAAAAAGAAGCACAGGGCCCAAAATATTTAAAAGGCCTGGACCTTAAAATTTTTTTGGTTCAGACCCCCTGCTTTTGAAAGAACTCCTTTTCAAAGAAAAAAGGAGGGCCCCTGCTTTTTAAAGAACTACGTGAGGGTGTTTTGATAAAAACCGGAAACCTTAAAAAGAAAAACGATGAAGACAAAAACTAAAAGTGCTTTTGCCCGAACCAAAAAAATATTAAGGTTCGGGCAAAAACTCTTCCCAGCAAGCTAGAAAAACAGCAAATTAGAATTCTAGGAAACCACAAAAAGCGAAAAAAAAAGAAAAAAAGAAATAAGTAAAAGAAAACAGAACAAAAACTCTATTTTAATTTTCGCCTGCAATGCGTGTTTCTTTTCTTGCTCTGGCAACATACACAAATGGCACGGCCTTCGCTTTATCTTTAGCAATAATAGCGTTAATGCGGGCCAATTTTCTGTTACATAAGGAAGTTAGCTCAGCATAGCATTTTTCTAATGCTCTAATTTTTTTAGAGGTTTGTTGTTCTAATTTCTTAAGCTTTTTGTTAAGAGCCTTTTCCCAGTAAGGAAGCGCTAAATTTTTTTTTCTTTTTGAATTCGCGTGTGCCTGCTTAATTCTTTCGCCGTCCATAGCTTGTTCAATTAAAAGAAGAGATCTTTTTCTCTTGAAGTCACGTGGATAATTCATTAATTTTGAATGAATTTCATTCGGCGAAAAAGTGGGTTTTCTGATTTCCAGTTTTTCAACTTTTCCAAAACCCTTAAGTTTTTTGAAATAAGTAGGTTCTTTTTCAACTTTTTGTTGATTTTCAGAAAAAGAAGGGTTTTTTTCCGTTGCTGGGTTGGAAGCTGTTTGCTCCCCTTTTTCTTGACGAGCACGGTACGCCTGTTCCTGGCGTTCCGCATTTTTTTTATCTGCATCTCTGTCCAGCTCCCTTCTTATATTTGCAACCTCTTTCAGAAAGTCTTTCTCCGTTTTCAGTTTAGAGTTTTTTGAGGTTTGACCTTCCATTTCAAAAACGCCCATATGCTGGGCGAAACCGTACTCTTTGTTGCTAAAAGGTCTGTGAGGGAGGAACGTAATTTTACGTTCTTCACCTTCAATCAGGGTGTATACAGCAGGTATTGGGTTTTCATCCCTTAATTCCTGCTGTCCTTCAATAATCAAGTCCGCCACAACGATTACAAAAATCCCAAAAAAAAAGAAAATTGCCATAATAAATTTCTCTCCATTTTTCTTTTATTCAAAAAAGTTGCAATATAAAAACCTCTAAAATTCAATATTTTGGAAAAAATCGGAAACGCTCCCTGCTACTGTTCTAAAAAGTTGCCATATAAAACGTAAATACCAATCTAAACAAACAGTGAATGATTGCATTGCTAAACCTTCGACCATGTATACGTTATATCCTCCACAACGGTATCGGTTCATTGTACAAAAGGACCCTTTACCGTTTAAACTGGCAGTCCAGAGAAAAAAAAATCTGTTGTTTTAAAAACCCTTCATTTAACAACATTTTTTGAAATTCTAGAAAAATCTAGAGATTTCAGAAAAACGTCGGTAAGTTTTTAAATGAAAGCGGCGCTAATTTAGGATGCAAATTTCAAAAAATTTTTGAAATGATTAAACTAAAAAATTCTAAAACAAGAGAACTCTAAAGATAAAAATTCTTAACAATTCTTTAAATGAAAAATGGAAGGAAAAAAATCTCTAGGATATTGAACCCCTGTTTTGATTCTATTTCATACCAAACCACTCTATTCAAAAAAGATAGAATTTTAAAACAAAAAAGACTTACTAGTTCTTTATTCTAAATAAAAATTTTGTTTCAAACAAAAACCTAAATGAAGGGCTAAAAATTGCTTCCTTTTAAAACAGAGAGGAGTAAGACCTTTCGCCAACAATGTAGAAAACGAGGAAGCCAATAAAAGAAAAGGGCTTTTGCCCGAACGATGTTCGGGTCTTACCCCAACATTTTGCTTTTCTGGCCCAAAAGAAGAAAAAGGCTTTCTTGTTAAAGGTCAAAACCACCTTAAAACCCCTACTTTTTTCTTTCAAAAAGTCCCCTTTATCTTTTTTTGGCGGGTTGCACCTTTTTTTCCTTTTTTTTAGAAGAAGAGGGTGAAAAAGGGACCTTCTTAAAAAATTTTTTTTATTTAGAAAAAAGCATAGAAGGTCTTTTCTTTTGAAACTTTCTAAAAACCGGAACAGGGTTTTTTCATAAAAAAAAGAGGGCGGGTGCAACCCGAACCCCGTTCGGGCTTTTTAAAAAGCCCCCCTTCTTTCACAAAAAAATGGAAGGGTTAAAATTCTCTTCGAGAGAGAGTTTTCTTCAAAAAGGTCATATTCTTTTTTTGAATTTTTTTATGTAAAAAAAGCTAAATAAAAACCGGCACAGGTTTTTTTTCATTTCAAAAAAGAGGGCGGGCTTTTTAAAAAGCCCTTTTCTTTTTTTAGACGGGGTGTTTTCTTTTTAAAATAGGGCTTTTGAAAAGGTTGCACCCTTTTTAAAAAGCAGAGCTCGGGCAAAAGCCTTTTTCCCTTTCTTTGTAAAAAAAGAAAAAAAAAGGACGGAGTTCGGGTTGCACCCCCTTCTTTCACAAAAAAAAAGGCCCCCTCTGTTTAAAGAAGGGCTAAAATTTGCTTCGAGTGCTCTTTTTTTTTTTAAAGGTCTAATACATTAAAAAAAGAAAAAGTGGCCCCAAAAAGCGTTTAAACGAAGAGTTTTTTCTTTAAAAATGCTCTTTTCTTTCTATTTTAAAGGCTTTTCTAAAAAAAAGTTTTTTCTTTTCAAAAAAAACAGAAAAGGGGCTTTTTAAAAAGCCCGCCCTCTTTTTTTTAAATGAAAAAACCCTGTTCCGGTTTTTAGATAAAAACTCCCTTCTTTCACAAAAAATGGCTCCCTCTGGAAGAGCTAAAATTTGTTTATTGAGCGAGTATTTAAAGAAAAAGGCTTAATCTCTTAAAAAAAGGCTTAATCTCTTCAAAAAAAGAAAAAGGCCCGAACCCAAAAAATTTTAAGGTTCGGGTTACACCCTTTTCTTTTCCAAAAAAAGAAAAGGACGGGGTTCGGGTTACACCCCTTTTTCAAAAACGGGCTTTCAAAACAAACACTTTTTTTTTAAGGCTCTTTTTTCCTTTAAAAGGCTTTTTTTTCTTTTCAAAATATTCTTTCTTAAAAAAGTTTTTTATTTAGAAAAAAAGCAGAGAGGGCCCCTGCTTTTTAAAGAACCAAAAATTTATAAGGTGAGGGCCCCTGCCCTTTTTCAAAAACGAAGTTCGGGTTTTTATTTAAAAACCCTCAGAAAGGGCTCAAATTTGCTTCCAGAGCGAGTTTTTTGAGAAAAAGATAGAATCTATCATAAGAGAAAAAAGCCCTCTTAAAAAGCTAAATTTTGCTTCTAAAGCTGTTTTTTATAAAAGAGAGAATCTATTAAAAAAAAGTCTTTTTTCTTTTCAAAAAATTCTTTCTTAAAAACTTTTTTTGAATTAGAAAAAAAGCATAGAGGGCCCCTGCTTTTGAAAGAACTCCGTTTTGAAAAAGGGTTGTTTCGATAAAAACCGGAACGGAGTTCCGGCTGCGCCCGCCTCTTAAAAAATGGCCCCGTCCAAAAAAGAAAAGGGTGTAACCCGAACCTGAACGGGGTTCAGGCCTTTTATATATTTTGGGCCCCGTCCAAAAAAGAAAGAGGGCCCTTTTTCTTTTTTGGGCGAAGCTCTTTAAAAAGGCCTCTTAAATTTTATGGGCTCTTCTCTTATTAAAAGGAGGGGAAGAACCCTCTTTGAATTTCAAAAGGCGGAGCGCAGATAAGAAGCTTTTCTTAAATTAAAAAGGCGAAGCTTAAGTAAGAACCCTTTTTGAAAAGTATAGGCTTCATTTTCTTTTCAAAGAAAAAAGTGTTTTTTAGAAAGAAGAGTCTAAAAAAAAAGAATTTTTTTAAGTCTCCCTTTTTTCTTTTTTAAGAAGAAGAGGAAGAAAAGGGGTGCAACCCAAACCTGAACTCCCTTTTTGAAAAAGGCCTCTTAAATATTTCTTTAAAAAGCCCTCGCTCCGCTTTTTAAAGAGGGCCTCTTAAATATTTCGGGCCTTTTTCTGTAAAAAAAAGAGGAAGGCGGAGCTTTTTATAAAGGGCGCAGCCTTTTTTATAAAGGGCGCAGCCTTTTTCAAAAAACCCCGTTCCGGTTTTTACCCGAGCGGAGCTCTTTAAAAAGGCCTCTTATATATTTTGGGCCCTCACCAAAAAAAAGAGAGGGTGCAACCCGAACCTTAAAATTTTTTGGGTTCGGGCCCTTTTCTTTTTTTTTAGGCAGGGGTGCAACCCTAACCTGAACGGGGTTCAGGCCGTTTATCTCTTTTGGGCCCCGCCAAAAAAGAGAAAGGGTGTAACCCGAACCTTAAAATTTTTTGAGTTCGGGCCCTCTTTTTAATAAGAAAGGAGTGCAACCTTTTAAAAAGCCCTCTTTTAAAAGGAAAACACCCCGTTTTTGATCTTTGAAAAAGGGCCCTTTTTAAAAAACGGGGTTCGGGTTACACCCTTTTCTTTTTTTTTTAGGCAGAGGCCCGAACCTTTTTCTGTAAAAAAGAAGGGCGGAGCTCTTTTTCTTTTTCTTTTTCTTTAAAAAGGCCTCTTAATTTTTATAGGCTCTTCTCTTTTTAAAAGAAGGGTAATAACCTTTTGTTTGGGTGAAGCTCTTCTTTTACGTAATTTTACATAAAGACCTTTTTCTTTTTTTTCCTCTCTGCTTTTGGTTTTTTCTCTTTCTTAAAAAAAAAATTGACTTTTTGTTTTTTCTCTTTCTTTAAAAAAAATTTACTTTTTTTTTGGAAAGAATTTCAGAGGACTTTCTTTTTCAGAGTGGGGGTGTCATAAAAAAAGAACACCCCCACTGAATCATAGAATATTTAAAGAAGCACTTAATCTTCTTAGAATTCAAGAAGGACAGGGTTTTCTTTCTTTAAAAAAGAAATTTTGCTCTGCATCTTAAAAGAAAATATTAACCAACAGCAATAATACGAGCTAAGAAGAAAGACCAAGTTGTTGCAATACCACCTAATAAGTAGTGAGCTACACCAACAGCACGACCTTGAGTAATACTTAAAGCACGAGGTTGAATCGAAGGAGCTACTTTCAGTTTCGAGTGAGACCAAAGAATCGACTCAATTAATTCTTGCCAGTAACCACGACCACTGAATAAGAACATTAGAGAGAAGGCCCAAACGAAGTGAGCACCTAAGAAAATAAGCCCATAAGCAGAAAGAGCAGAACCGTAACTTTGAATTACTTGTGAAGACTGTGCCCATAAGAAGTCTCTTAACCAACCATTAATTGTATTAGCACTTTGGCCAAAGTTTCCGCCAGTAATATGCGAAACAACGCCGTTGCTACCTACTTGACCCCACACATCAGATTGCATTTTCCAAGAAAAATGGAAAATTACGATTGATAAAGAGTTGTACATCCAGAAAAGCCCTAAAAACACGTGGTCCCATGCTGATACTTGACAAGTACCCCCACGACCTGGACCATCACAAGGGAAACGGAACCCTAGGTTTGCTTTATCTGGAATTAAACGAGAGCTACGTGCAAATAAAACACCTTTTAATAGAATTAACGCTGTTACGTGAATAGTAAAAGCATGTATGTGGTGAACAAGAAAATCCGCTGTTCCTAAAGCGATAGGCATCATAGCTACTTTTCCACCTACTGCTACAAAATCAGCCCCACCCCAAGTTAGACTCGTTGCTGCAAGAGCGTTAGGTGCTGTAAACTGAGGGGCCATGAAATGCGTATTTTGAATCCATTGTGCAAAAACAGGCTGAAGCTGAATCGCAGTGTCAGAGAACATGTCTGCTGGACGACCTAATGCTTGCATCGTGTCGTTGTGAATGTATAATCCGAAGCTATGAAAACCTAAGAAAATACAAACCCAGTTTAAATGTGAAATAATTGCATCACGGTGACGAAGAACACGGTCTAATAAGTTGTTGTAGTTATTCGTCGGGTCGTAATCACGAACCATAAAAATTGCAGCATGAGCACCAGCACCAACAATACAGAAACCACCAATCCAGTTATGGTGTGTGAAAAGAGAAAGTTGTGTTCCGTAATCAGTTGCTAGGTAAGGGTATGGAGGCATCGCGTACATGTGATGAGCAACGATGATAGAAAGGGAACCGAATAAAGCTAAGTTAATAGCTAATTGAGCATGCCAAGAAGTTGTTAAAATTTCGTATAAACCTTTATGGCCAGCTCCTGTGAAAGGTCCAGCGTGCGCATCAAGGATTTGTTTCATGCTATGGCCAATCCCCCAGTTTGTACGGTACATATGACCTGCAACTAAGAATAAAACTGCAATAGCTAAGTGGTGGTGTGCTGTGTCAGTTAACCATAAGCCGCCAGTTACTGGATTCAGACCCCCTTTAAAAGTAAGGAAATCAGCGTATGAACTCCAATCTAACGTAAAGAAAGGTGTTAAACCTTTTGCAAAACTAGGGTAAAGATCAGCCATTAACGCTCTATTTAATAGAAACTCGTGAGGAAGAGGAATTTCTTTCGGGTCAACGCCCGCGTCAAGAAGTTTGTTAATAGGAAGAGAAACGTGAATTTGGTGCCCAGCCCAACCTAAGCTACCTAGACCTAGTAAGCCACCTAAATGGTGATTTAACATACTTTCAACGTTTTGGAACCATTCAAGACGAGGAGCTGCTTTGTGATAGTGAAACCAACCAGCAAAAAACATTGCAGCAGCCATGATTAAACCACCCATAGCAGTACTGTAAAGTTGTAATTCACTTGTAATTCCGCTCGCTCGCCATAGTTGGAAGAACCCTGACGTAATTTGTATTCCTTGAAATCCGCCACCTACATCACCGTTTAGAATTTCTTGACCAACAATAGGCCATACGATTTGAGCACTCGGTTTGATATGAGTAGGGTCGCTAAGCCAAGCTTCATAGTTCGAAAAACGAGCACCATGGAAATACATCCCACTAAGCCAAATAAAAATCACACCAAGTTGACCAAAGTGCGCACTAAAAACTTTTCTTGAAATGTCTTGAAGGTCACTTGTATGACTATCAAAATCATGAGCATCAGCGTGCAAATTCCAAATCCACGTAGTAGTGTTTGGTCCTTTTGCTAAAGAACGTGAGAAGTGCCCAGGTTTTGCCCAACGTTGAAAAGAAGTTTCAACAGGATTTCGGTCCACGGCAATTTGGACTCTTTTTGCTTCTCTTTCTGGTAAATTAATTGTCATGAAATTGAAATTCTCCTTTTAGATTTTAGAACTCTTTTTTATCTATTCAACGTTCCGTTTTTTTCTTTTTTACATAATAGCTAGCTAAATAGAAAAAAAGTCAAAAATTAGGTTTTTAGGTATTAATAAGCATCTTTAAAACTCAAAAAAACATTTTGAAAACCTGGCTTTTTAAAAAGCCTTTTTTCTTTTTTTGGCAAAAGAAAAGGTTTTCTCTTGCGCAAAAGTTTTTTAAAGAGTGCTATTGGAATATTGAATTTTTGAGCAACGAAACCTTCATTCTTTCACTTTTTCTGAAAACGAGCTAGTTTTCTTTTTATCTTCTCTCTAAAAAAGCTATTTTCCTTAAAAAGAAGCGCCTTTTTTGAAAAACAGGGAAAGTCAAAAAACTAGTTAGGAATCATGTAAAAAAGAGCTCTTTAGTTCCTCTTTTTTCTTAAAAGAAGTTCAAAATTTAGAATATTTTGCTTTCTTTTTTTTGAATAAAAAAGACTTTGCCTTTTAATATTCAGAAAGTCAAAAAGAGTTTAAATTTTTTCTTTTCTAATTTAGAGTTTTTAAAGAAAAGAACTAGATACCTACGAACCTTAACAAAAAAATTGTTCACCACTTATTAATGAAAAAAAACTTTTATAAAACAAAAAAGTTACAAAACAATATAAAAGTTTTTTCTTTTTTTAGCAATTAAAAAACCTTTTCACACGACTTTTGAAAACAAAAGTAAAATTTGCTAGTTAAAGTGTTTTCAGTCTTTTCTCTCATCTTTTTTAAAAGATACTTTTTTAAAAAGAAAAAGAAAAAGAAAAAGAAAAAGAGTAGTTTCTTTAAATAGAACGTTTTAAAACTGAAAAAAAAAAATACGTAGTTGTTATGAAAATATGAGAAAAGGGTGACCACCCCTTATGAAATTGTGAAGAATATTTTGAAAAGTGTTCTTTTAGTGAATCGTCTTTTTTTAATAGAGATAAGTTTTTTTAACGGGACTGATGGGGTTCGAACCCACGACTTCCGCCGTGACAGGGCGGTGCTCTAACCAATTGAACTACAGTCCCATGAAAAACTAGGTGTGTTATAAAACTAAAAAAGTTACTGCTTTTTCTCTAGATTCAAAGAAAACTTTATGTTTGTATAAATACAATATTAACAATTCTTTTTTTAAAAATCAATTCCTTATCAAACAAAAACTAATTAGTCTTTTCTTTTCTCCTTTTCTCTTTTCCCTTTCTATTTTCTTTTTAAAAAGAAGAATTCAACCCGAACCTGAGATCCGCTCAGGCCTCTGAATTTTATAAGCCCTCTTTAAAAAGCGGAGCTCTTTTTTTTTTAAGGCCTCTGAATTTTATAGGCCCTCTTTAAAAAGCGGAGCTTTTTTTTTTCTTTAAAAAGGCCTCTTAAATATTTCGGGCCTTTTTTTCTTTTTGCGCAGAGCGCGGGCCTCTTAAAAAAAAAGAATTTTTGAGGGCCCTTCTTCTGTAAAAAAAAGGGCTTTTTAAAAAGCACGGACCCTTAAAAAAAAAGAATTGTTGAAGGCCCGAAAAGATCTAAGAGGCCCGAAAGATTTTTTTGGCAAAAAAGAAAGTCGTTTTCTAGTTTGTTGGGGGTGTTGCTCTGGACTGGCTTTTTTCCTTTTGCAAAAGGAAAAAAGCTTTTTTAAACGGACAGGTCCAGAATCAAAACCTGTAAGATTCTATAATTAGAAAAATGTTTTCAAAAATTCTTAAATCTAAAAATCGTTCTAAACTTGAAGATGGGGGGAAGTATTCTTTTTTTATAGAAAATGTTCGTGGAGTGACCTTTTTGAATTTGAACTCAGGTGCAGCCTTTTTTTCAAAAAAAAGTGCAGCCCCCCCTTCTTTCAAAAAAGGGTGCAACCCCCCCTTTTTTCAAAACCCTCGCTCCGCCCAAAAACAAGAAGGGTGCAACCCCACCCTCTTTTAAAAGGAAAAAGCCCTCTTTTTTTGAAATGAAAAAACCTGAACTCTGTTCAGGTCTTTTAAATATTTCTTTAAAAAGCCCCGCCTTCTTCTTTTTAAAGAAAAGGGTGCAACCCCACCCTCTTTTAAAAGGAAAAAGCTCTCTTTTTTTGATATGAAAACACCCTTTTTCAAGATCAAAACGGAGTTCTTGAAAAAGCAGGGGCCCTTTTTCAAGATCAAAACGGAGTTCTTGAAAAAGGAAAAAAGGAGGACTTTTTTCAAAACATGGGGGAGAAACCAAAACGCTCAGAAATAGCCTTTTTTTGCTTCCAGAGCGAGTTTTTTTGAAAACAGCAGTATTATGACCTTTTCTCAAAAAAAATCGTTCTGGAAGCAAATTTGAGCCCTTTCTGAAGGTTTTTATCGAAACAACCCTCGCGTAGCTCTTTAAAAAGCAGGGGCCCTTTTTAAAAACAGAGTTCTTAAAAAAGCAGGGGCCCTCACCTTAAAATTTTTTTGGCCTGAACCAAAAAATTTGAAAAGCCCCGTTTTTGTAAAAGGGTGTAACCCCGCCCCCTTTTAAAAGGAAAACACCTTTTTCAAAAACAGAGTTCAGGCCTTTTAAAGAGTTCGGGCCCCGTTTTTGAAAAAGGGCCTTTTCAATTTTTTGGGGTGGAACCCTGTTCCGTTTTCCACCCTCTTTCTTTGAATTCAAAAAGAGCTTTTTAGAAAGGGCAGGGGCCCTCTTTCTTTCTTTGAATTCAAAAAGAGCTTTTTAGAAAGGGCAGGGGCCCTCTTTCTTTTTTTGAATTCAAAAAGAGCTTTTTAGAAAAGGCTAGAGGCCCTTTTTCTTTTTTGGGCCAAAAAAGAAAAGTTCGTGTCTCTTAAATTTTAAGGTCCCTTTTCCGTAATAAAAAAGAAGAAGGGCTTTTTAAAAGCGGGGGCCCCTGCCCATATTTTTTTCCAATTAGGGGTTCCGGCCAAAAAATTGAAAAGGTCCAACAAACTAGAAAACGACTTTCTCTGTAAAAAAAAGAAGAAGGCCTTCTAATTTTTTTGGTTCGAGCCTCTTAAATTTTTTGGGCCTTTTTCTGTAAAAAAGAAGGGCAAAGCTCTTTTCTTGGGTAGAAACCCTGTTTTTGAAAAAGGGCCCTTAGCCTTTTTAAAAAGAAAAAAAAACTCCGCCAAAAAAAAGAAAAGGGTGCAGCCTTTTTCAAAAAAACCCCGTTCCGGTTTTTGCTCCTTTTTTTGTTAAAAAAAGAGACCTTTGAAAGCCAGACGCAGCCATAATGATAAAAAAAGAGGACCAATGCTCTTTTTAAAAAGCGGGGCCTCTTCAAATTTAAGGGCTCCTTTTCAAATTTCAAATAAAAAAAAAGGGTTTTTCTTAAACTTAAATAAAAGTTGAAGTTGTTTAGAGAGGAAAAAAGAGAGAGTTCTAGAGAAAAAAGCACTTTCGCTCTTCCTAAAAACGAGTTAGTTATCATGTAAAAAAGACTCAAAAAACCCTAGACGAAGTTTTCTTGTTTCTTTTCTAAAAAGAAGAGAAAGTCCTCTCTAAATAGAAAGAGGTCTTTTTAAAAGGTAACACCCCCCTTTTTTCAATAAAAAAACAATGGGCTTATAAATACTCCTCTTTTTCTAAATTTCAAAAATGTCCCCTTTTTTCTTTTAAAAAGGGAGACTTTAAAAGAGCTCTTTTTTTGAAACTTTCTTTTTAAATTAAAGTAAAAGTCAAAGTCAAAAAAAGGACATTTTTTTCTTCTAATTCAAAAAAGCATTAATAGACTCGGGCTCTGCTTTTTCTAAATAGAAAAAGCAGAGGTCCAATCAAAAGAAAAAAGGCCTTTATCTGTTTTCTTTTTGAAAGAAAAAAAAACAGAGCTTTGTTTTTGTTCTTTTTAGAAACACTATCTAATAAACTCAAAACCAGCTTAAAAAAAGTGCAACTCTTTCTCTTTATTGGCTTCCTGGTTTTCTAGTTTGTTGGGGAAGGACTTCTTAAATTTTACGGGCCCTGCCTTTTTTTTTAGAAAAGGTGTAACCCGAACATTGCCTTTTTTTGAAAGAAAAGGTCTCTTTTTTCTTTCAAAATTTGGACTTTTGTTGGGCTTTTTGTTTTTGTAAAGTTAATGACCTTTTTTAAAAATAAGTAGCTCTAGAGTCAAAAATTGGGCTTTTATGAGTGTTTTTAAATCAAAGGTTTTTTTAAAAGAAAAAATCTATGGTTTGAAATTTTAAAACTATACTTAGATCATGTTTAATTTTTCTTTCTCTCTTTCATTTTTTCAATAAATGAGAGTCTTTCTAAAAAAAAGTCTTTTTTATGGTTTTAAAAAAGAACAGTAAAAAACTTTTTTTGGATTTTGAAAGCTTTTTTCTTTATAAGAGTGTTAGGGTGCTCGTATAAAAAACTTCTTAAAATTCAAAGGGTGCAACCTTTATAAAAAGCTCCGCCCAAAAAAAAAGGTTCGAGCCTTTTATAAATTTCGGCCCTCGCTTTTTAAAAAAGCCCTTTTTTTTACAGAAAAAGGGCCTCATAAATTATAAGGGCCCCGCCTTCTTCTTTTTTTTGAAAGAGAAAAGGTTTTTTCCCCTTTCTTTGTAAAAAAAGGAAAAAAAAAGAAGGCCAGAACCCCGTTTCCGTTTTTACGTAAAAAAAGCTCCGTCTTGATGGTAGGGTTCGCCGAAACAGGGTTTGGGTTACAGGCTTCGCTCTTCTTATTTGCGAGGCTCGGGTAAAGACCCTTCTATCAAAAGTTTATAAAAATGAAAATTTTCTTAAATAAAAGATTCTTTTTTGAAAATTCAAAAAAGAGCTTCTTACTCTCTCTAAAAAGTTACTAGTTATTACTCTTTATAAAAAGTGACTAGTTCTAAAATTCTTTAAAAAAAGCATTCTTTTTTCCCCTTTTATAAAATTTTTCAAACCGGAACAGGGTTTTTTTGAATTAAAAAAAAAAGAGGACGGGTGCAACCCCACCCTATTTTAAAAGGAAAACACCCGAACGGGGTTCGGGCAGGGGCCCTCACCCAAAAAATTTTAAAGTTCGGGCAGGGGCCCCGTCCTTCTTTTTTTCCTTTTTTTTACAAAGAAAGGGGAAAGGGTGCAACCCGAACCCCGTCCAAAAAAGAGAAAGGGCTTTTTAAAAAGCGCCCTTCTTTTTTAAAAAGGAAAAACTTAGTCATTCTAAAATCCTCTAAAAATAGAAGATTTAGATTTTTTCTTTTTAAAAAGAAAAAAGAGTATTTTAAAAGAAATAAGATGTTTAAAAAAAAGCTTACGCTTTAAAAAGCCCCCTTCGGACACCTTTTTGAATATTTTACAAAAAAAGGTAAAAGGCCAAGAAAAAAATCTTCGCAAAGGGCTTAAAAAAAAAACTTTTCGGCCTTTTCAGGAAAAAAGGAAACTTACGTTAAAGCTTATGTTTCTTTTTTTAAGGTTTTTTCAAGTTCCATAAATAAAAAAGAAAAAACGAAGTCTTTCTTTCTAAAGCGTAAGCTTCCTTTTAAAGGTTTCTTATTTTTAGAATAAAAGTCTCTTTTCTTAAAAAAAAGAAAGGCGTAAGCTTTGTTCTTTTCTGAAAAGTGCGAAAAGCTTTCTTTCTTGGTCATTTACAAAAAAAAGTCTTTTTTTATAGGCCCTTCTTATATGCAGAGCGAGGGCTTTTGCCCGAACCTTTTTCTTTATAAAGAAGGACGGAGCTCTTTTTCTTTAAAAAGGCCTTTGAATTTTTATAGGCTCTTCTTTTATTAAAAGGAGGGTAAAAACGAATTATCTTTTTTGTTTTGAATTTTTATTTATCTTTTTTAATAAAAGAAAAGCGTAAGCTTGTTTTGTTAGGAGGGTGTGGATTCACCTTTTATTAAAAAATATTTGTTTTTAAGGTCCCTTTTTCTCCCTCTTCTTCTTAAAAAATGAAAAAAGGGGTGCAACCTTTTAAAAAGCCCTCTTTTAAAAGGAAAAAGCCCTCTTTTTTTGAAATGAAAACCTTTACTCCGTTTTTTAAAAAGGCCTTTGAATTTTTTCGGGCCCTTTTTCAAAAGCGGAGCGAGGGCTTTTTAAAGAAATATTTAAAAGGCCCGAACCCAAAAAATTTTAAGGTTCGGGTTGCACCCTTTTCTTTTTTTTGCGGGGTTCGGGTTGCACCCTTTTCTTTTTTTTGCGGGGTTCGGGTTGCACCCTTTTAAAAAACCCTCACGTAGCTCTTTAAAAAGCAGGGGCCCTCCTTTTTTCTTTGAAAAGGAGTTCTTTTCTTTAAAAAGGTTTCTTAAATTTTATGGGCTCTTCTCTTATTAAAAGTCAAAGGAGGGTAAAAACCGGAACGGAGTTTTTTTCTTTTTAAAAAAAGAGGGCAGGCTTTTAAAAAGCCCTTTTTCATTTAAAAAAAGGGCAGGCTTTTAAAAAGCCCTTTTTCAAAAGGGGAGCGAGGGCTTTTTAAAGAAATATTTAAGAGGCCCTTTTTCAAAAACCCTCACCAAAAAAAAAGAGAGGGTGCAACCCGAACCTTAAAATTTTTCGAGTTCGGGCCCTTTTCTTTTTTTTTTAGGCAGGGGTGCAACCTTTTAAAAAGCCCTCTTTATTTAAATGAAAAAACCCTCACGTAGCTCTTTAAAAAGCAGGGGCCCTTTTTTCAAAATCAAAATCAAAATCAAAATGAAAACGGAGTTCTTTAAAAAGCAGGGGCCTGAACCAAAAAATCTTAAGGTTCAGGCCTTTTATCTCTTTCGGGCCCCGTCCAAAAAAAGAAAAGGGTGTAGCCCGAACCTGAACGGGGTTTTTAAAAAGGCCTTTTATCTCTTTTAGGCCCCGTCCAAAAAAAGAAAAGGGTGTAACCCGAACCCCGTTTTTGTAAAAGGGTGCAACCTTTTAAAAAGCCCTCTTTTAAAAGGAAAACACCCCGTCCAAAAAAAGAAAAGGGTGTAACCCGAACCCCGTTTTTGAAAAAGGGACTTTTCTTTTTTGAAGAAATTCTCTCTTTTTCTAAAAAAGGTCTCTAGAAGCAAAATTTAGCCTTTTAAGAGGGTTTTTTTTATCTCATGATAGATTCTACCTTTTTCTTAAAAAACTCGCTCTCGAAGCAAATTTGAGCCCTTTCTGAGGGTTTTTATTTAAGACCTCCTCTGCGCTTTTTTCTAAGTAAAAAACTTTTTTAAGAAAGAATCTTTTTTAAAAGAAAGAATTTTTTCTTAATGTACTCTGACCTTTTCTAAAACAGCCCGAATGAGGTTTTTTCAAGAAAAAAAAGAGGGTTTTTTAAAAGGTTGCACCCTTTTCTTCTTTTGGTTTCCTCTTTTTCTAGCTTTTTTGGGAAGGGTCTTACTCCTCTCTCTTTAAAAAGGAAACAAAAATTAGCTCTTTATAAGGGTTTTTCTTTTTTTTTTGATAGATTCTAATGAAGTTCTTTTTTTTAGACTAAAAGAAGAGCTAGAGAAGGGTGAACTTGAACATTTTTTTTAGGAAGTTTACGCTTCTCTAATTTTTTCGTGATTCAATTTTTGAAATTAGTAAGAAAGCTTATGCTTCTTTTTGTAAAAAAGAAAAAAGACTCAAAACCCGTTCAAGCTTTAAAAAAAGTATAAAAGATGTCCCTTTCGGGGACATTATGCTTTAAAAAATCATTCTTCTTTTCTAATAAAAAGGGTTTTTCTTTTCTAAAAAAAGGCTTCCTCTTGTCTATTAAAAAAGAAAAAGCTTTTTCTTCTTTCTTAAAAAAAAAGGCTATAAAAAAACAATATTCTTCTCAAAAAGGTCCCTTTTTTTATAGAAGAAAAGGGGACCTTCTAAAAAACAATTTTTGAAAAGTCTTCTTCAAAAAGTTAGAAAAAAGGAAAAAAGCTTACGTCTCTTTTTTAATAAAAAATAGCCTTTCAAAATAAAAGAAAAAAAATTTTTTTAAGAAAGAATAGCCTTTTTAAAAAACAAAATCTCTTTTTTAAGGTATTATGACCTTTTTTGAAGGGCCCGAACGGGGTTTTTAAAAAGGGTTACACCCTTTTCTTTTTTGGCAGGTTTCGGGTTGCACTCTTCTCTCTTTAAAAAGGAAGCAATTTTTAGGCCTTCCATTTTTTTTGAAAGAAGAGGATTTTTATCTAATTTTCTTTTGCAGGGTCTTCTTTCTTTCTTTTCTGAATTAAAGAGGAAGAAAAAAGTCTCCCAATTTTTTAATAAGGTTTTTACCCGGATTCTTTAAATAAGAAGAGCATTAATTCACTTTTCTCTTTCTAAAAAAACTTTGTTCTAAAAGAAATAGATGTATTTTTTATATAAGTTTTTATTAGTAAGGACCTCATTAAAAAACAAGAACTTTCTATCATTTAAAAGGAAAGAAAAAAGGGAAACCTTAATTCTTTTAAAAAGAACATTTTTTTTCAAAATGTTTTTTTTTTGAGAAGAAAAGCTTTTTTCATTAGAGCTTTTTTGTTTTTCTTTTTTAGAGAAAAGAAAAAACTCTTTCTGTTCTCATTTAAAAATATTCTTTTTCTTATTAAAAAAGTGTTTTTCTTTAAAAAGAAAAACACTGCCTAAAACCTGGGCGCAGCCTTTCTTAATTTAAGAAAGGTAGAGAACCTTCTTCTTTTTGAAATTTAAAAAGGTTTTTTCTTATTTTGAAAAGAAAAAGAGAAAACCGCAATAGGGTTCCGGCTGCGCTCTTTTTTGTTGGGCAAATCCAGACTCATCTTAAACATTGCTCGGACTTCTCTATCTAAATGGCTTTCTTTTATTGAATATTGAATATTTAAAGAGAGAAGGCTTTGCATTTTGAAATCTAAGAATATTTTGCCATCTTTTATTAAAAAAGGTTTCTTATGAGTTCGAGCTTTTTTTTTATTAGAAGAAAGGATTTTTTTAAAAAAAATGTCCTCCTCTCCTTTTTTCTAAATTCAAAGAATTTTTTTCAAAAAAAGCCACCTGCACTTTTTGAAAAATTTCAAAAAAAGTCTTTTCTTTCCTATAACACTTTTGTTTTCGTATAAAGTGTTTTTCTTTCTAAACCCGTGCGAAGCAAGGGCTTTGCTTTCTGTTTTTTCTTTTACCCTCCTTTAATAAAAGAAGAGCCCATAAAAATTAAGAGGCTTTTTTAAAGAGCTCCTTTTCATAGAAAAAAGAAGGACCCCTGCTTTTTAAAGAGCTACGTGAGGGTTTTGAAAAAGGGCTTTTGCCCGAGCTCTGCTCGGGTGCAACCCGAACCTGAACCCAAAAAATTTTAAGGTTCAGGCCTTTTATCTATTTTGGGCCCCGCAAAAAAAGAAAAGGGCCTCTTAAATATTTTTTTAAAAAGCCCTCGCTCCGCTTTTTAAAGAGGGTAGAAACCGGAACGGGTTTTTTCATTTAAAAAAAAAGAGGGCAGGCTGCGCCCTTTTCAAAAAAGAAGAAGGCGGGTCTTTTCTTTAGTGTAAAGACTTTTCTCATTTCTTTTCTTAAAGCGTAAAGACCTTTCCCAAATTTTCTCTCAAAAAGGCAGGAGGGCTCCTAGCCTTTTTCTTTTTGGGGCGGGGTTTTTTTGCGTAAAGACTCAACAAATTAGAAAACGACGAATAAGGTTTCTACCATTTCATCAATCAAAAAGGCCGAACCTTGCCAAAAGAAAAAGGGCTTTTTAAAAAGCCCGCCCTCTTTTTTTTCATTTGAAAAAAACCCCGTTCCGGTTTCTACCCTCCTTTGAATTCAAAAAGAGCCCATAAAAATTAAGAGGCCTTTTTTCTGTAAAAGATAAGGGCGGAGCGAGAGTTTGGGCAGGGGCCCTCGCTCCGCCCTTATCTTTTTATTAGAGAGAAAAGAGTCTTTTTTAAAAAACGGGGTTTGGGTTACACCCTTTCTTCTTTTTAAAAAGGAAATTAAGAAGCCTAACAAACTAGAAAAAGACTTTCTCTGTAAAAAAGATGGCCTTATAATTTTTTTGGTGAGGGCCCCTGCTTTTTAAAGAACTACGTGAGGGTTTGTATTCTCTTTTTTGTTTCAAAAATTTGCATTTTACCCTTTATAAAAGGTTAATAAAATGAAAATTCTCTTAAAGAAAGGAATCTTTTTTTAGATTTCAAAAAAATGTTTCTTACCTTCTCTATAAAGTTTTTTTTTAATATTTAAAAAAAATATGGAGGGGTTTTTGCTTGATGAACCTATTCGGGTTTTACGTTAATAAGAAAGCTTAAGTCTCTCTTTTTTAAAAAGGAAAATAAGGACAACCCAAACTTTTTTCTTTTCAAAAAGAAAGAATAGTCTTTAAAAAAAATTTCTTTTTTTTAAGTCTTTTTTTTTCTTATTTAAGAAAATAAGGGGGGAAAAAAAAGGGGGGGTGCAACCCGAACCTTTTTAAAAAACGGAGTTCAGGTCAAAATTTTTAAAGGCCCCGCCTTCTTCTTTTTTAGACAGAAAAGAGACCTTTTTTTATGAAAAAAGCAGTTCTCTCTTTTAAAAAGTAAAAGAGAGCAAAATTTAGCCGTTCTTTATTGTAAAAGAAAGTTTTTAGAGAGAATGCTTAAATTTTCTTTTTTATAAAAAAGTGTTAGAGACGGGCAAAGCTTGTAACCCAAACACAAACGATTTTTTTGGCCAAAAAGAAAAGGGACTCTTAAATTGTTCGGGCCCTTTTCTCTTCCAAAAAAAGAAGATGGACGGAGCTTTTTTCTTATGTAGAAACCGGAACCAAAAAATTTTAAAGGCCCTGCCAAAAAAGAAAGAATTTTAACGTAAAAGAAAAGCTTCACATCTAAAAAGGGTTTCGAAAAAAGGCTTTTTCTTCTAAAAAAGCACCTAGTTGTTAGGTGTGATGTTTATACTTCACTAAAAAAAAAAAGGAATTCATAGGATGCTTACATTTCTATTCTTTAATAAGAACATTGAAAGAAACCAAAAGCCTCGCAAATGATCTTTTTTTGCTTATAAAGCTATTGTTAAAAAAAATAGGATTTTATAAAGAGGCTAGCAAAAGGTTTTCGTAAAGGGCCTAAAAACTCTGCTTTTGCAAAAGACCAAGAAAGAAAATCTCTTTTTGAAACGAAGCTTACGCTTTTGTTCTTTCAAAATGTTCCCCCCTTTTTCTTTTTTTAAGAAGAAGAGGGAGAAAAGGGAAAATTTTGAAAAAAGTCCTTTTTTGATAAATTCTATCTTTTTATAAAAAAGGCTCTTTATCTTTTTTGGCGGGGCCCGAAATATTTAAAAGGCCTTTTTAAAAACCCCGTTCAGGTTCGGGTTACACCCCTCTTTAAAAAGCAGAGCTCGGGCAAAAGCCCTTTCCCCTTTCTTTGTAAAAAAAGGAAAAAAAGATGGACGGGGTTTTTTCTTTTTAAATAGGGCTTTTTAAAAGGTTGCACCCTTTTCTTTTTTGGACGGGGTTTTTCTTTTTATATAGGGCTTTTTAAAAGGTTGCACCCTCTTTAAAAAGCAGAGCTCGGGCAAAAGCCCTTTCTCTTTCAAAAAAAAAAGAAGAAGGCGGGGTGTTTTCATTTCAAAAAAGAGGACTTTTTAAAAGGTCTTACTCCTCTCTCTTTTAAAAGGAAGCCAAATTTAGCCTTTCCAGAGGGGGCCATTTTTTGTGGAAGAAGGGAGCGCAGCTTTTAAAAAGCCCTCTTTTTTTGAAATGAAAAAAACTCCGTTCCGGTTTTTAGAGAGTTTAACACTAAAAGAGAAAATCTTTTTTTCTTCAAAACATGGGGAAAAACCAAAATCCCTATAAATGGTCTTTTTTTGCTTCCAGAGAGAGTTTTTTGAAAAACAGCAGTATTATGACCTTTTTTTCAAAAAACTCTCTCTGGAAGCAAATTTGAGCCCTTTCTGAGGGTTTTTAAAGAAACAACCCTCACGTAGCTCTTTAAAAAGGCCTTTTTAATATTTTGGGCCCTCACCCTATCATTTTTTTGGTTCGGGCCTCTTAAATTTTTCTTTAAAAAGCCCTCGCTTTTGAAAAAAACAAAAAAAACCTCTTTTTAAAAGAAAAAGGGGGGTGCAACCTTTTTTCAAAAACCGCGCCTTTCTTCTTTTTTTACGGAGAAGGGTGCAACCCTTCCCCAACAAACTCAAAAACGAGGAAACCAAAAAATTGAAAACGCTCTTTTCTTTTTTTGGCCCAGAAAAAAAGGTTCGGGTTGCACCTTTTTTCTTTTTGTTTGCGGAGAAAAAGGCCAAAAAAATTAGAAGGTTAGGGTGTTTTCATTTCATAAAAGAGGGCTTTTTCCTTTTAAAAGAGGGTGGGGTTGCACCCCACCAAAAAAGATAAAGGGACCTTTTTTGAAAGAAGAGAAAGGGTGCAACCCTTTAAAAAGCCCTCTTTTAAAAGGAAAAAACCCTGTTTTTGAAAAAGGGTGCAACCTTTTAAAAAGCCCTCTTTAAAAAGAAAAAACCTGAACAGAGTTCAGGCCTTTTATATATTTCGGGCCCCGTTTTTTCAAAAGGGTGCAACCCGAACTCCGTCCTTCTTTTTTTCCTTTTTTACTAAGAAAGGGGAAAGGGCCTTTCAAATTTTTTGGCCTGAACCCCGTACAAATTCGGGTTGCACCCCTTTTCTCCCTCTTCTTCTTGAAAAAAGAAAAAATGAGGACTTTTTTTCAAAACATGGGGGAGAAATAAAAACCCTCAGAAATGGCCTTTTTTTGCTTCCAGAGCGAGTTTTTTGAAAAACAGCAGTATTATGACCTTTTCTCAAAAAAAGAGCTCTAGAAGCAAATTTGAGCCCTTTCTGAGGGTTTTTATCGAAACAACCCTCACGTAGTTCTTTAAAAAGCAGGGGCCCTCCTTTTAATAAGAGAAGAGTTCATTAAAAAGTAGGGGCCCTCACCTTAAAATTTTTTTTGGTTCAGGCCCCTGCTTTTTAATGAACTACGTTTTGATTTTGAAAAAGGGCCCCTGCTTTTTAAAGAACTACGTTTTTTCATTTCAAAAAAGAAGGCTTTTTCCTTTTTCCTTTTTTCTTTTAAAATAGGGCTTTTTAAAAGGTTGAACCCCTTTTTTACATTTTCTTTTTAAAAAAGGAAAAAAGTGGGACTTTTTTTAAGAATTTTTTGTTAACCGAATTTTCCAGAAGTTGATGCAATAAGGAAGGCTGCATACGTTAGTACATAACCAGCTGAAAAGTGAGTTAACCCTACTAAACGAGCTTGAACAATAGATAAGGCAACTGGTTTATCTTTCCAAACAACTAAGTTAGCTAGAGGTGTTTTTTCGTGAGCCCAAACAAGAGTTTCAATTAGCTCTTGCCAGTAGCCACGCCATGAAATAAGGAACATGAAGCCTGTAGCGTAAATAAGGTGTCCAAATAAGAAAGTCCAGGCCCAAACTGATAAAGAGTTCATACCAAAAGGGTTATAACCGTTAATTAATTGAGAAGAGTTTAACCATAAGTAATCACGTAACCATCCCATTAAATAAGTTGATGATTCATCAAATTGAGCAGGGTTACCTTGCCATAAAGAAATGTGTTTCCAGTGGAAATAGAATGTGCATTAACTCTTGTATTAGTAAGTTTTTTTAGACTTTTTTCTAAAAAAAACCACTTGTACTAAGAGTGAAGTCAATGGACTTCGTGTTTTCACAAAGATTGGACTATATCATCAACTTTAGATTTTCTTGCAATTAATGCAAAGTCCGTTTCTAAAGTTGTTGGGTGCTAACGAGTTTTGAATGTTGGGATTGAAACTCTAGTCTCTGAACATTCCAAGGTACTAAAACCCACCTTGGCTTTGCTGCGAATTACCATAAAGATGTTTTTATCTCTTTAGGTTTCTCGACAATTCACCCATGTAAAAATTAATGGTTCAAAAGAGACGCTGTGTATTAATTGAGTCCGTCAAAAAGAGCCCCTGCCTTCTTCTTTTTTTCAGAGAAGAACATTTTTTAGTTTTTTTTAGTCCTTTTTTAGCCTAATTTTGGTCTAAGAGGAAAAGGAAAAAAAGAAAAAAGGAGGAAAAGCTTCGTTTTTTTTCTAAAAAAAAGGAGGAAAAGCTTCTTTTTTTTTCTAAAAAAAAGGAGGAAAAGCTTCGTTTTTTTTCTAAAAAAAAGGAGGAAAAGCTTCGTTTTTTTTCTAAAAAAAAGGAGGAAAAGCTTCTTTTTTTTTCTAAAAAAAAGGAGGAAAAGCTTCGTTTTTTTTCTAAAAAAAAGGAGGAAAAGCTTCGTTTTTTTTCTAAAAAAAGGCAAAGTCTTTTCTTAGTTCAAAAAAAAAAACCTTTTGAAATTCAAAAGAATTTCAAAGGGCTAGGGGCACGGGTAAAAACCCAGGTCTCAATTTTATACAATTCATTCGTCCTATTTTAGATAATAAGCTCGCACTTATTAAGGGCCACAATTCCACTTGAACCCAACCAACTGTGTTTAAAGCCCAGAAAACTGATAAATAGAAAGCATCCCATGCAGAGATGTCACACGTTCCGCCACGACCAGGACCGTCACAAGGGAAGCTGTAACCAAAGTCCTTTTTATCAGGCATAAGCTTCGAACCTCTAGCGTCTAAAGCACCTTTCACTAAAATCAGTGTTGTAGTGTGTAAACCTAATGCGATGGCATGGTGAACTAAAAAGTCACCAGGTCCAATATTTAGGAAAAGAGAGTTGTTGTTGTTGTTAATAGCTTCTAACCAACCAGGTAACCATAAAGCTTGGCTTGCTGAGAAAGCAGCACTATTTGAAGAAGAAAGTAAAAAATCGAAACCGTATAAAGATTTCCCATGAGCTGATTGAATCCATTGAGCAAAAACAGGTTCAATTAAGATTTGTTTTTCAGGTGTCCCAAAAGCTTGCATTACATCGTTATGAACGTATAAACCAAGTGTGTGGAATCCTAAGAATAAAGAAACCCAGCTAAGGTGTGAAATCACTGCTTCTTTATGATCTAACATTCTAGCAAGTACGTTGCCTTTATTTTGTTCAGGGTCGTAATCTCTAATAAAGAAAATCGCACCATGAGCAAAAGCACCACATAAAATGAAAGTAGCAATGTATTGGTGGTGAGTGTAAAGAGAGGCTTGAGTTGTGAAATCATTCGCTAAAAAAGCATAAGGAGGTAATGAATACATGTGTTGTGCAACTAATGAACAAATAGTCCCAAGAGAAGCTAGAGCTAAGCCTAATTGGAAGTGAAGAGAGTTATTAACTGTATCAAATAAGCCTTTGTGCCCACTTCCCATTTTTCCACTAGGTGCTACATGCGAGTCTAAAATTTCACTAAATCTATGACCAATCCCAAAATTTGTACGGTACATGTGCCCAGCTAAAATGAAAACAACAGCAATTGCTAAATGGTGGTGGGCCATGTCAGTAAGCCATAAACTTTGTGTTTGAGGGTGGAACCCACCTAAAAAAGTTAAAATAGCGCTTCCTGCACCGTTTGAAGTGCTAAAAACGTGACTCGGTGTATCAGGGTTTTGAGCATAAGCAGCCCAGTTCCCAGTCCAAAAAGGTGTTAACCCTTGAGGGTGTGGAAGAGTTGTTAAAAAATTGTCCCAACCTACATGCTGACCACGTGATTCAGGAATAGCAACGTGAACAAGGTGACCAGTCCAAGCAAATGAAGAAACCCCGAATAAACCTGATAAATGGTGGTTTAAACGCGATTCAGCATCTTTAAACCATGAAAGAGAAGGTTTAAAATTGTTTTGTAAATGAAGCCAGCCTGCCACAAGAAACAAACCTGCTAATAATAAGAGAAATACTGAACCATTATAAAGTTCACTATTCGTTCGAATACCAATAGTATACCACCACTGGTAAACACCTGAAGTACAAATGTTCACAGGACCTGTGGCGCCGCCGCGAGTGAAAGCTTCAACAGCAGGTGTTCCGAAATGTGGGTCCCAAATTGCATGAGCAATAGGACGAACATGTAAAGGGTCTTGAACCCACTGTTCAAAATTCCCTTGCCATGCTACGTGGAATAAGTTACCACTCGTCCATAAAAAAATAACAGCTAATTGTCCAAAATGAGAAGCAAAAATTTTTTGATAAAGAAGTTCTTCTGTCATTCCATCATGAGTTTCAAAATCATGAGCTGTTGCAAGACCAAACCAAATTCGACGTGTAGTAGGGTCTTGCGCGAGTCCTTTACTAAATTGTGGAAACAATTTTGTTGCCATCTCTCTTGTTCTCCTGTATCGATGATTAATTGCAAATAAAGATTTGCTCTCTTTCTAATTCAAAAAAAGAGACTAAAGAAACTCCTGTGTTTGTTTTTTTTTTCAAAAGGGACTAATTTAGAAAAAAATACAACAATTAAGGCTTTTTTCTTTATTGGAAAAAATTTCTAAGATCGAAATCTAAAAAAAAGGACTTTCTAAGTCTTTTTTTGGGAATTTAAAATTTTTTAATTTTTTCTTTTTAAACTCTAAACAAAAAAAAAGAGAAAGTAAAGTTCATAAAAAAAGACTTATTAGAAAAAACAACTTCATAAAAATCTCTGACAATAGAAAGAAAACCCTCTTTTTTCAAAAAAGAGGAAGGACTAAATTTTGCTTCTAGAAAGAGCTTTTTTCAAAAATGTCCCTTTTCTTTCAAAGAAAAAGGCGGGGTGCAACCCTTTTTCAAAAACCCCGTCCTTTTTTTAGAAAGAAAAGGGCTTTTGCCCGAGCTCTGCTCGGGTGCAACCTTTTAAAAAGCCCTATTTTAAAAAGAAAAAACCCTCACGTAGTTCTTTAAAAAGCCCCGTCCTTCTTTTTTGAAAGAAAAAGGGCTTTTGCCCGAGCTCTGCTCGGGTGCAACCCGAACCCCGTTTTTGATCTTTGAAAAAGGGCCTTTCAAATTTTTTGGCCTGAACCCCCTTCAGGTTTTTTTCATTTAAAAAAGAGGGCTTTTTCCTTTTAAAAGAGGGTGGGGTTGCACTCCTTTTTTCCCTCTTCTTCTTGAAAAAGGAAAAATGAGGACTTTTTTCTTCAAAACATGGGGGAGAAACTAAAACCCTCAGAAATGGCCTTTTTTTGCTTCCAGAGCGCGTTTTTTGAAAAACAGCAGTATTAAGACCTTTTCTCAAAAAAATCGCTCTGGAAGCGAATTTGAGCCCTTTCTGAGGGTTTTTATCAAAACAACCCCAACCAAAAAAATTTTTTTGGTTCTTTAAAAAAGCAGGGGCCCTCTCTGCTTTTTTTCTAAATAAAAAAAACTTGTTTAAGTTCCCCTTATTTTCCTTTTTTAAGAAGAAAAGGGAGAATAAGGGGACCTTTTTAAAAGAAGATTTTTTAATTTTATAAAAGAGAGATAAGAGCTTTTCCTGTTTTCTTTTTTTAAGAGAGAGTCAAAAAGCTTTTTTTTTAATGAAAAGAGTAAGCTTTTTTGTTAGAAAAAAAGAAGTTTATTAATAAAAAAGAATGATTTTTTAAAGCTTCTTTTTTGCTTTTTTTTTTAAAGCAAAAAAGAAGTTATGAGTGTCTTTTGTTTTTTGGGTTCTCTTTTTCTTTTTTTTAAAAAAGAGAGTTTTTGGCTTTTTTTAAACGTTAAAGCTTGAACAGGCTTGCTAAACGAAAAGGCTTTGACATAAAATGAAATTTGAAAAACGTTGTTTTGTTTTTTCTAAATAAAAAAACAAAACAATAGTTTTCCACTTCTTTTTCTTTTTTTAAGTTTTCTCGTTTCAAAAAAGTTGCTTTCGATCGGTGAAGAAAAAAGTTTTTTGAAAAAGGAAAAGAGTCTTTAAAAACGGGCTTTTCTTTTTTAGGGATTTTAAAAAAGAAAAAAAGAGCTTTCTACCCTTTCTTATTTTTTAATAAAAAAGGATGAAAGGAGTCGTTTTTTTGAAATGAGAAAAACCCTCACCAAAAAAAAAGAGAGGGCCCTTTTTCAAAAACGGGGTTCGGGTTACACCCTTTTCTTTTTTTAGGCAGGGGCCCATAATCTTTTTGTGCGGAGCTTTGAAATAAGGGCATTGGCCCTTTAAACAAAAAATTTTCTTTTTTTTGGCGGAGTTCGTGAGAAAGGAGTCTTTTTTTCAAAACTCCCCTTTTTTAAAAAAAAAGGGGGGGACCTTTCAATTTCAAAATGGGCTTTTCTTTTTTAGAGTTTTATCGTTTCAAAAAAAATTACTTTTCATCTTTTCTTAATAAAAAGGGCCCTTGCCCGAACAAAAAAAATTATAAGGTTCGGAAGAAAATAGTCTTTTTTTTTTAAGGCCTTTATAAAACAGGCTTTTCGTTTTTAAAAATTTTTAAAAAGGAAAAAGTTAATAAAAAAAAAAATCCTCTAAAGTAAAGGGCTCTTAAAATTTATGAGACCCCTTTTTCTGTAAAAAAAGAAGGGCGCAGCCTTTTTAAAAGAATAAAAGGGCGCAGCCTTTTTCAAAAAATCCCGTTCCGGTTTGTACCCTCCATTTATTTCAAACACAGCTCATAAAAATCCTTTTTTTTTTAAGGGGACCCTCGCTTTTTAAAAAGCCCTTCTTTTTTAAAGAAGAAGGGCCCTTAGAATTGATGAGACCCTTTTTCTGTAAAACAAAGAAGGCGGAGCTTAGTTTTTTAGAGAAAAAGCTTCTCTTTTCTTTTTTATAAAAAAGAGCAACAGAAGGGTGAAGCTTGGAACCCAAACTCGAACTCTGCCAAAAAACAGAAAGTCGTTTTCTAGTTTGTTGGGCCTCTTTAATTCCTTTTCAAAAGAAAAAGGGCCCTGCCAAAAGAAAAAAGGGCGAACCCAAACCCTCTTTTTTGAATGTTTACAAAAGCCCTCTTTATTTGAAATGAAAAAACCTGAACGGGGTTTTTAAAAAGGACTTTTATCTCTTTTGGGCCCCGCCTTCTTCTTTTTTTTGAAAGAAAAGGGTGCAACCTTTTAAAAAGCCTTCTTTTAAAAGGAAAACACCTTTTTCAAAAACAGAGTTCAGGCCTTTTAAAGAGTTTTTTAAAAAGCCCCGCCTTCTTCTTTTTTTGAAAGAGAAAGGGTGTAACCCCGTCTTCTTCTTTTTTTGAAAAGAAAAGAGTGCAACCCGAACCCCGTCCAAAAAAGAAAAGAGCTTTTGCCCGAGCTCTGCTTTTTAAAGAGGGTGCAACCTTTTAAAAAGCCCTCTTTTTTGAAATGAAAAAACCAGAACAGAGTTTTTAAAAAGGCTTTTTAAATATTTCTTTAAAAAGCCCCGTCCTTCTTTTTTTCCTTTTTTTACTAAGAAAGGGGAAAGTGCTTTTGCCCGAGCTGTGCTTTTTAAAGAGGGTGCAACTTTTTAAAAAGCCCTCTTTTAAAAGGAAAAAGCCCTCTTTTTTTGAAATGAAAAAACCTGAACAGAGTTCAGGCCTTTTATATATTTCGGGCCCCGTTTTTGAAAAAGGGCCTCTTCTTTGAAAAAAAAGAGGGCCCTTAATCTTTTTGGGCGGAGCGAGGGCCCGCTTCAAAAAAATGATTTTTATGAGCTCTTTTCGAATTCAAAAAAGAGGGCTTTTTCCCGAGCGGAGCTCGGGTAGAAACCGTTACGGGGCTCAAGCCAAAAAATTAGAAAGGCCCTTTTTCAAAAACCCCGTCCAAAAAAAGAAAAAGGTGTAACCCGAACTTTTTTCAAAAACGGAGTTCAGGCCTTTTAAAGAATTCTTTAAAAAGCTCCGCCTTCTTCTTTTTTTTGAAAAAGAAAGGGTGCAACCTTTTAAAAAGCCCTCTTTTAAAAGGAAAAAACCCGAACGGAGTTCGGGCAGGGGCCAGAACCCAAAAAATTTGAAAGTTCAGGCCAAAAAACTTGAAAGGTCCCGTCCTCTTCTTTTTTTGGAAAAGAAAAAGGGTGTAACCCGAACCCCGTCCAAAAAAAGAAAAGGGTGTAACCCGAACCTTAAAATTTTTTGGGTTCGAGCCTTTTTTCTTTTTTGAATAGATTTTGACCTTTTCTCAAAAAACTCGCTTTAGAAGCCAAATTTAGCCCTTTCAGAGGGGTTTTTTTATTTAATGCTAGATTCTATCTTTTTCTAAAAAAACTCGCTCTAGAAGAGAATTTGAGCCCTTCTTTAAACAGAGGGGGCCATTTTTTGTGAAAGAAGGGGATTTTTATCTAAGACCTCTTCTTCGCTTTTATATTTAGAAAAAAGAGTCTTTTTTGAAATATTTTCATTTTTTCAAAAAAATTCTTATAAATTCAAAGAAAAGAAAAAGCCTTGTTTTCTTTTGTTGGGCTTTTTAAAAAGCTTCGCTTTTTTTACAAAGAAAGGGGAAAGGGCTTTTTAAAAAGCCCGCCCTCTTTTTTTTAATGAAAAAACCCCGTTCCGGTTTGTACCCTCCTTTTTATAAGAAAAGAGTTTGGGCCTCTTAAATATTTCGGGCCTTCGCTCTGCCCTTCTTCTTTTTTTTAATTCGATTATGAACTCTAGAAAAGAAAAGAGCTCTAGAAGCTAAATTTGGCCCTTCCGGAGGGGGCCATTTTTTGTTAAAGAGGGGGCGCAGCCTTTTTAAAAAAACCCCGTTTCGGTTTTTTTCTCTCATGAGATTCTCTATTTTGATAAGAAAAAGAGCAGCTCTCTCTTTTAAAAGGAAACCAAATTTAGCCCTTCTTTAAACAGAGGGGGCCATTTTTTTTTCGAAGAGGTGCAACCTTTTAAAAAGCTCTCTTTTAAAAGGAAAAAACCCGAACCCAAAAAATTTTAAAGTTCAGGCCAAAAAATTTGAAAGGCCCCGTCCTCTTCTTTTTTTGGAAAAAAAAAAAGGGTGCAACCTTTTAAAAAGCCCTATTTAAAAGGAAAACACCTGAACCCAAAAAATTTGAAGGTTCAGGCCTTTTAAATATTTCGGGCCCCGCCATCTTTTTTTCCTTTTTTTACAAAGAAAGGGGAAAGGGCTTTTGCCCGAGCTTTGCTCGGGTGCAACCCAAACCCCGTCCTTCTTTTTTCCTTTTTTTACTAAGAAAGGGGAAAGGGTGCAACCCGAACCTTAAAATTTTTTGGGTTCGGGCTTTTGCCCAAGCTTTGCTCGGGTGCAACCTTTTAAAAAGCCTTATTTAAAAGGAAAACACCTTTTTCAAAAACAGAGTTCAGGCCTTTTTAATATTTCGGGCCCCGTTTTTGAAAAAGGGTGCAACCTTTTAAAAAGCCCTATTTAAAAGGAAAACACCCCGTCCTCTTCTTTTTTTGGAAAAGAAAAAGGGCGATTTTTTTTTGAAAAAGGTCAAATCTATCATGTTAGAAAAAAACCGGAACCTTATAATTTTTTGGTTCCGGCTGCGCTCCTTCTTCCACAAAAAATGGAAGGTCTAAATTTTGCTACCTTTTAAAAGAGAGAGGAGCTAGTTTTTGAAAAAAGAAAGCGAAAACCTTTAAAAAGGCCTTTTAGATTTTGAGGACCCTTCTTTTTTCAAAAAGAAGGGCAATGCGAAAACCTCTGCCCTTCTTTTTTTTATTAAAAAGCCTAACAAAAAAGCCTCGTTTTCTTTTTCTTTTTTTTCTATTTATAAAACCTTAAAAAGGCACATTTTTTTTTTGAAAAAACAAAGATGAGGTCCACTTTAAAAACCCTCAGAAAGGGCTCAAATTTGCTTCCAGAGCGATTTTTTTTTGAAAAAGGTAAAATCTATCATGAGATAAAAAACTTGCAGGAAAAGCTAAATTTAGCTCATAAAGCTGGTTTTGAAAAAAACCACTGAGAAAGGGCTTATTTTTGCTTCCTTTTAAAAGAGAGAGGTGTGCAACCTTTTAAAAAGCCCTCTTTTAAAAGGAAAACTCCTGAACCTTAAAAATTTTTAAGGTTCAGGCCAAAAAAGTTGAAAGGCCCCGTTTTTGAAAAAGGGCTTTTGCCCGAGCTCTGCTTTTTAAAGAGGGTGCAACCCCACCCTCTTTAAAAGGAAAACACCCCGTCCTCTTCTTTTTTTGAAAAAGAAAAGGGTGCAACCTTTTAAAAAGCCCTCTTTTAAAAGGAAAACACCTGAACCCAAAAAATTTTAAGGTTCAGGCCTTTTCTCTTTTTTGGGCCCCGTTTTTGAAAAAGGGCTTTTGCCCGAGCTCTGCTCGGGTGCAAGCCGAACCTTAAAATTTTTTTGGTTCGGACCTCTTCATTTTTTTGGGCCTTTTTCTTTATTGGGCTTTTTTAAAAGCGAGGACTTTTTAAAGAAATATGTAAGAGGCCCGAACATTTTTTTGTAAAAAAGAAGGGCGGAGCTTTTTATAAAGGGCCTCTTCAATAGGATAACCTTTTTTTATTTGACAAAAAGGTTAGAAATCGGAACCAAAAAATTTTAAGGTTCCGGCCAAAAAATTTGAAAAGCCCAGCCAAAAAAGAAAGTTGTTTTCTAGTTTGTTGGGCCCTTCTTTTTAAGCTTTAAGAAAAAAAAATTTATCTTTTGTGATATTGTGAAGCTTTACGAGCTTTCTTTAAACCGTATTTTCGACGTTCTTTAACACGAGAATCTTGTGTTAAGTACCCCAATTTTTTGAAGGACTTACGTGAGTTTTCCGTTACTTGACAAAGTGCTCTTGCTACTCCTAATTGAATTGCATCAGCCTGCCCAACTAAACCTCCCCCTCTAACTGTTACAATTGTGTCAAAACCCTCTGACTTTTCTAGACTTTTTTCTTCTGTTGAAGTCGAAGTCTTTTCTTCTAATAACAAAGAAGCCTGTTTTTCTTTATAAAGTTTTATTGGTGCATTAATTGCAAAAATCGATCGTGGATTTTGTTGAAAATAAGTGATAGCAGGAACTCCATTAATGAAAAAAAGACCAGTTCCTGGTAAAAGCTGAACTTGAGCGATTGCTTCTTTACGACGCCCTATTCCTCTAGCTAAAGTTTCTATTTGCTCGGACAAAATTCTTCTCCTGTTCTTGTTTGAGAGAAAATAGGATGATTTTTAATGTTTTTCTTTCAAAAACTTTTCTAAATTCTTTTTTCTTAATAATGCTAAATTGAAAGGGCTAATTTTGACCCAATAATAGAAAAAAAGGCCTAGACTTTTTCCCTCTTAAAAAAAAGAATGAAAGAAAGAGGGACTTGGCTTTTTTAGATTCCTAGGTCAACTTCCTCCCCCTTTTATTTCATTCAAAAAACTTTGTTTTTTCTTCTTCAAAAAGGGTAAGACCCTTTTTCAAAAACCCTCACCAAAAAAAAAGAGAGGGTGCAACCCGAACCTTAAAATTTTTTTGGTTCGGGCCCTTTTTCAAAAACGGGGCCCAAAAAACAGAAAAGGCCTGAACCTTAAAATTTTTTGGGTTCAGGTTCGGGCCCCCTTAAAAAAAAAGGATTTTTATGGGCTCTTTTCTTATAAAAAGAAGGGTACAAACCGGAATGGGGTTTTTTGAAAAAGGCTGCGCCCTTTCTTTTTCTTGGCGGAGTTCGAGCCTCTTCACTATTTTGGGCCCTGCCAAAAAAGGGCTTTCTTTTAGCATTTTGAATTTTGCTTAAAAAAAGAAGGTGGAATTATTGAAAATTAAGAAGGAGATTGAGAACTAAAAAAGAGTCTTTTTAATCAATAAAGTACCTAATTTGTTTTTTAAGAAAAAATTTAGAAAAAAGTTGAATTTCAAAACTGTAGAGCAGCCCTTCTTTTCTTTTTTCAGAAGCGGGTTCATTTTTCTCACTCCTCATTAAATTTTGAAAAAGAAACCCTGGACGAAGTCTTATTTAAGCCAGGTGACACTTTCCGTGAGTAAGGCCTTTAGAAAGAAAAAAAGGGTCTAGACCTTCTTAAATTCTTTTCGAATAAAAGATAGGGTGTAACACTTCCCCACCAAACTAGAAAACAAGGAAACCTTCTTATTCTTGTTTGCGGGGAAGGGTGCAACCCTTTTTCAAAAACCCCCGGGCCTTTTTTTGCTGGGCCCAGGTCCCCGAAGAGGACTTTTTTTCTCTTTTTTCTTTCAAAAAGGCCAAAAGCCTTCTCGGTGGAAAGTTCAAAGCTCTTTTTAAAAATTCTAGACTTTCTTTTAGAATGAAATTGAAAAAAATGTTGTTCTACTAAAAACCATATTTTCTTATTGCCCTGACTCTCTTTTTATAAGTTCTTTGCTTTTGCTCTAGAATTTAGGGGGAGCGCAGCAAAAGAAAAAAGGCCCATTCTTTCAAAAAAAAGGCAGGGTTCGGGTTCCACCCTTCCCCTTTTTTGAAAAAAAAGACCCGTCTTATTCGAAAAAAATTTATTCTTTTTTTATTAGAACAAAACTCTTTCCTTTTTTTTCTTTAAAAAAAAAGAGAGAAGGTGTCTCCGACTTAGTACTTCCATAAAAGTGTTTAGAAATTTTTTCTTTTAAAGCCTCCCTTTTTTCTTCCTAAAAAAGGGAAGCGTTTTTCCGTTTCTAAACCGTGAGAATTCTTATTTCATATTCTTATTTTAAAAACAATTTTGAATTTTTGAAAGAAAAGAAGACCGGAGCCTTTCTTCATTCAAAAAAGCAAAGGTTTTTCTAGAAAAACTAAAGAAAGAAGAAAGTCTTTATTAAAAATCAAAAAAGAGTAAAAACTCTTTTTTGTATTTAAAAAGAAATGGACCCTTTATACCCGGGCGAAGCTCTTTTCTTTTTTTGGCAGGGCTTTTCTTTCTTTTTCTTTTAAAAAGAAAAAAAGAGATGGTTTTTTTATTGGAGGGAAGTGGGAAAAAGAGTAGATAATATTTCTCTTCGTTTTTTAAAAGGCCTTTTTTGTAAAAAAGGGAAGGGCGAAGCCTGTAACCCAAACCTTTTTAAAAAACGGAGTTTTTTAAAAAGCAGGGGGCCTCACCAAAAAATTAGAAGGTTTTCTTCTTTTTTGACTTTTTTAGAACGAAAGAAAGGGTGCAACCCGAACCCCGTCCAAAAAAGAGAAAGGGCCTCTTCAATTTTATGGGCTCTTCTCTGCAAACAAGAATAAGAAGCGCGGAGCTCGGTTCTTTTTTCTTTTGCGCAAGAGAAGGTCCCTTTTTCTCCTTCTTTTTAAAAAAAAGTCAAAATGGGGTGCAACCCTTTTTTCAAAACCGGAACAGGGTTTTTTTCATTTCAAAAAAAGAGGGCGGGTGCAATCTTTTAAAAAGCCCTATTTTAAAAGGAAAACACCTTTTTCAAAAGCAAAAACGGAGTTCAGGCCTTTTAAATATTTCTTTAAAAAGCCCCGTCCATCTTTTTTTCCTTTTTTTACTAAGAAAAGGGAAAGGGCTTTTGCCCGAGCTCTGCTCGGGTGCAACCCGAACCCCGTTCGGGCTTTTTCAAAAGCCCCGCCTTCTTCTTTTTTTGAAAGAAAAAGGGGACTTTTGCTGGGCTTTTGAAAAAGCCCGGGTCAATAAACTCCTTTCTATTAAAAAAAAATTAGTCCAATCCTCCTCTTTTCTTTCAAAAAAATTTTGCTCGGGCTTTTAAAAAGCCTGGGTCCTTCTTCTTTTTGAAAGAGAAAAGGACCATACTTGTAAATACCCTTCTAAAAAAGCCCAGTTCTCTTTTTTTGAATCAATAGCGAATATTTTCAATAACAAGCTAATTGTTCTCTTCTCTTCAAAAAAAGGTAATTCTTAAGTGTTTAAAAGCTTTTTTTGTTTTTTATTCAAAAAGTAGCTTTAATCTTTTCTTTTTAAAGTTAGTTGACTTTGTATCAAAAATAGCTTAATATTCTCATAAGCTCATGTTTCTATTTTAAACTTTTCTTATCGTGTCAGGACAATTGGAGCAGCACAAAAGAAAAGATTAAAAAGGGAAATGTGAGCCCTTTCTCTTTTTTTTAGAAGAAGGAATCCCCAAATTAGGAAGAAGAATTTTCAAAAAATTTCAAAAAGTGAAAAGGGGATAATTGTTTTTAAAAACAAAAATAGCTTTGTTTGTTGGTTAAAGTCCAATACTTAGTATTTCTTTTTTTATGTTTAAGTGATAGTGATTTCGTTTTGAAATCCTCTAAAACATTGACTTTTTTTACAAAACAAGCCTCTTTATGAGATTTTCTTACAACAACTAACTAGTCTTCTACCTGTTTCTTTTTTAGAAAAAGTCTTAAATTTTTTCTCTTTTTTAAAAAGAAAACAAAAAATGTTCTTCTCTTTTTAAATAAGGAAAAAAAGAACTTCTTTCTTTTTCTCGACTTTCCTCTCTTTTCCTTTCTTTGAATAAAAAAGGAATAAAAAAAGGAAAGCTTGCTAAGTTTCATGCTTTTAAAGTTTCATGCTTTTAAAGTGCCCCTTTTAAATAAAAATTTTTATCTAAATTCTTTTTGAATAAAACAAACATTCAAACTCAAAAAAGAGCTTCTTTCATTCCTTTTTAAAAGAAGAAGGGCCCTGTTTTTCTTAGAACTAGCAAGTTATTATATAAAATTTTATGGCCATAAAAGGACCCAAAAAGGGTTCAGGTTCCACTCTTTTGAAAATTCAAAGTCTCCGAACGGAATTTTGAAAAAAGGGTTGCACCCCCATTTTCCTTTTTTTAATAAGAAGAGGGAGAAAAGAGGACCTTTTTTCATAAAACTCACTTTATAAGCAAAATTTAGCATTTATTAGATGTTTGAGTTTAGAGCTTTTAGTTTAGAGCTTTTTTTCTGATGGCCTCCATTCTATCTAGAGCCTCTTTGATTTTTTGGTCTAATTTTGTGAAATAAAAGAAAGAATGTGAAAATAAAAAGAATATTCTTTAAAAAGCAATTCAAAGAAAGAGTAAAATATTTTGTTTTTCTTTTTTAAAAGAAATGGAACCCGAACCTTTTTCTGTAAAAAAAAGGGCGGAGCTTTTGATTAAGGGCAGTGGCCCTCCTTTTAAGAAGAGAAGAGCCCATAAAAATGAAGAGGCCTTTTTAAAGAAAAAGAAAAAAAAAAAAGAAAAAGAGCTCCGCCCTTCTTTTTTACAGAAAAAGGTTCGGGCCTCTTAATGATTTCGGGCCTTTTTCTGTAAAAAAGAAGGGCGGAGCTTTTTATAGAAGGCCTCTTAAAGATTTCGGCCCTCGCTTTTTAAAAAGCCCTTTTTCTTTTTTAGACAGAAAAGGGCCTCTTAAATTCCTTTTTAAAAGAAGAAGGGCCCTGTTTTTCAAAATTGAAAGAGGGCTTTCTTATTTCTCTCTTAATTAGAAATTCGCCCTTCTTTTTAAAGAAAGAAAAGCTCTGCTCGCGCCTTTTTTTGGCCCAGCAACAGAAAAAAGGCTTGGCCTTTGAATTTTTTGGGCCTTTTCAATTTTCAATTTTATGGGCTCCGCCCTTTTTCTTTTTTCGCAAGGTTCGGGTTACACTTTTTTTATTGAAAAATGTTTTCTACGCGAAAGAAGAGCCCTGTACAAAAAAGAGAAGAACGCAGCCTTTTTAAAAAAACCTCGTTCAGGCCTCTTAATTTTTGAGGGCCCCGCCTTCTTCTTTTTTTGGAAGAAAAGGGGACTTTTTTTGAAAGCTACTTTTTTTATTAATAAAAAATTTCTAATTTTTTTCTTTCAAAAACGAAATTTTTGCTATTTTAAGCACTTTCTTCTTTTTGCTCAGAAATGTTCTTAGTTTCAGTAACCTCTTCAGCAGCAACTGCTGTTGTCGATGAAATTGGTAATACAGGGAGTCTTTTAGCTAAAAACAAAGCTCTAGTTGCTTGTGCGTAAACTTTTTTTTTCCACGCATCCTTTCGAATGTTTTTTTTTGATTTTGAAGTACGTTTTTTTGGTACTGCCATATTAAAAAGAAATGAAAATTTTATTAGTACTTTGATTCATCACTCGTTTCAAAACACGCTCTCAGGTTTTTCTTTTTGAATCCAAACCCGAGCTTATTGAAAAAGCCCAGTAAAATGAAAAAAGCCTTCTCTTGCGCAAAAGCCCTGCCTTTTTTTTAAAGAAAAGGGTGCAGCTTTTAAAAAGCCCTCTTTTTTGAAATGAAAAACCCTCTTTTTTTTAAAGGCCTTTGAATTTTTTCTTTAAAAAGCCCTGCCTTCTTATTTTTAAAGAAAAAAGCGCCTTTTCCCCCTTTCTTTGTAAAAAAAGGAAAAAAGAAGAAGGCCTTTTTAAAAAACCCCGTTCCGGTTTTTGAACACTTTCAAAGATTAGGACTTTAAAAACCATTTTTGAACTGAAAAATGTTCTTTTATCATCTTTTTTTTTATGTCTCACTATTTCAGCACATCAACTAAAGAGTTTTGATGCTTAATGTGAAAAAAGAGATTTTGAAAGCTTCTTAAAATTTGATGAATCATCGAAGAACCGTCTTTACTGCTAGTATCTCCACATAAAAAGTGGACCCTTTTGGGCGGTTCATATAAAAGTCAAAAAGTCTCTTTTTTTTTATAAAAAAGTCTAAAGAAAAAAACTTTTGAAACTGAATTCTTTCATTCTTTTCTAGAAAAAAAAGCAGAGAAAAAAGAGCCTATTCTAAATGCATTTTTTGTAAACGATTTGCTGCAGGTGAAAAGAGTTCCGATCTTTTTGATTGACGAAAGGCACAAGGATTTAGGCCCTCTAGCATAATAAGAAACCTCTCTCCTATTAATCGTTTAGCATTCTTTGATTCATGAATGAACCTCCTCTTTTCTTTCTTTTTAAAAATGAGAAAAGCAATAAATGTGGGGGCGCTTTTGCCTATTGCTTTTTTTAATGGTTGCTCTTTTTTCTAGAAAACAACTTTCCTCTTCTTTAATTCAAAAAAGCCCATAAAAATCCTTTTTTCTTTTTTTAGGGGGGGCCCTCGCTTTTTAAAAAGCTTTTTACCCAAAAAAGAAAAATGTTCGGGCCTCTTAAAGATTTTGGGCCCTCGCTTTTTAAAAAGCCCTTTCCCCTTTCTTAGTAAAAAAAGGAAAAAAAGAAGGACGGGGTTCGGGTTGCACCCTTTCCTTTTCCAAAAAAAGAAGAGGACGGGGCCCAAAAAAGAGAAAAGGCCTGAACTCCGTTCAGGTTCGGGTTGCACCCGAGCAGAGCTCGGGCAAAAGCCCTTTTCTTTTTTTGGACGGGGCCTTAGCCTGAACTCCGTTCAGGTTCGGGTTGGACCCGAGCAGAGCTCGGGCAAAAGCCCTTTCCCCTTTCTTAGTAAAAAAAGGAAAAAAAAATGGACGGGGCTTTTTAAAGAAATATTTAAAAGGCCTGAACCTTAAAATTTTTTGGGTTCAGGCCGGAAAAATTGAAGAGGCCCGAACTTTCAAATTTTTTGGGTGAGGGCCCCTGCCCGAACTCCGTTCGGGTTTTTTCTTTTTAAAATAGGGCTTTTGAAAAGGTTGCACCCTCTTTAAAAAGCAGAGCTCGGGCAAAAGCCCGAACGGGGTTCGGGTTGGACCCTTTCCCCTTTCTTAGTAAAAAAAGGAAAAAAGAAGGACGGGGCTTTTTAAAGAACTCTTTAAAAGGCATGAACTCCGTTTTTGATTTTGAAAAAGGTGTTTCCTTTTAAAAGAGAGCGGGGGTACACCCTTTTTCTGTAAAAAAAAGAAGAAGACGGGGCCTTTCAAAATTTTTGGCCTGAACCTTAAAATTTTTTTGGTTCAGGCCCCTGCTTTTTAAAGAACTCCGTTTTAAAAAAGGGCCCCTGCCCGAACTTTCAAATTTTTTGGGTGAGGGCCCCTGCCCGAACTCCGTTCGGGTTTTTTCATTTCAAAAAAGAGGGCTTTTTCTTTTTAAAAGAGGCCTGAGCTCCGCCCTTCTTTTTTACAGAAAAAAGGTTCGGGCCTTTTCAATATTTCTTTAAAAAGCCCTCTTAGAATTCAAAAGGCGGAGCTCTTCTCTTGCGTAGAAACCCTCGCTCCGCTTTTTATAAATGGCCTCTTAAATAGTTCGGGCCTTTTTCTGTAAAAAAGAAGGGCGGAGCTTTTTATAAAAGGCCTCTTCAATTTTATGGGCTCTTTTCTTATTTCTTATTCAAATGAGGGTTTAGAAGGTCCTTCTTAAATTGAAAGAAGAGATAAGTTTTCTTCTTCTGAGAAAAAGCCTTTTTTCTTTGTTGCCAAAATCAAAAAAGGGATTGTTAAGTTTTCAGAATTACTGAAGAATACGGTTTACCATACCAGCACCTACTGTACGGCCACCTTCACGAATTGCAAATCGCATCCCTTTTTCGATAGCAATTGGTGTGATTAGCTCTACCACCATATTTACATAATCACCAGGGCAAACCATTGGGTTTGAATGCATTGTTGAAAGATCAGAAGGGTTACGTTGTTTAATGTAACTAAAAGAAGCGATTTTTCCAGTTACATCAGTTGTTCGCACGTAAAATTGCGGTTGATAGCCTTTAAAGAAACCAGTTTTACGACCACCTTCTTCTGGTGTTAATACATAAACTTGACCTTCGAATTTTGTATGAGGTGTGATTGTTCCTGGTTTAGCAATAACCATCCCACGTTCGATGTCTTTTTTGTTAATCCCACGAAGAAGAATACCAACGTTATCACCAGCGATTGTTTCATCTAAAGTTTTTTGAAACATTTCCATCCCTGTTACAGTACTTGTTTTTGTATCAGCTAAACCTACCACTTCTACTGAATCACCAACTTTTACAGTCCCTCTTTCAACACGGCCAGTTGCTACTGTACCACGCCCTGTAATACTAAAAACGTCTTCTACAGCTAATAAGAAAGGTTTGTCCATTTCACGAGCTGGTAGAGGAATGTGTTTATCAACTGTTTCCATTAGTTCATAAATTTTATCAACCCAAGGATTCTCACCTTGTTTCACTTTAGGGTTTGAAGTTAGCTCTTGTAAAGCTAAAACAGCCGAACCATTAACAACTGGAATTTCTGCACTAGGGAAACCATATTTTTCTAAAATGTCACGAACTTCTAATTCTACTAGTTCTAATAACTCTTTATCATCAACAAGGTCTGCTTTATTTAGAAAAACAACGATAGCAGGAACACCTACTTGTTTTGCTAAAAGCACGTGCTCTGTTGTTTGAGGCATAGGTCCGTCAGCACCTGAAACAACTAAAATTGCGCCATCCATTTGTGCTGCCCCTGTAATCATATTTTTCACATAATCAGCGTGCCCTGGGCAGTCAACGTGAGCATAGTGTCTGGTTTCTGTTTCATATTCAACGTGTGCTGCATTAATTGTAATCCCACGAGCTTTTTCTTCAGGTGCAGAGTCAATTTCATCATATTTACGCCCTTTTCCTTTTCCTGTTAAAGCTAAAGCCATTGTAATAGCTGCAGTTAGGGTTGTTTTTCCGTGGTCAACGTGACCAATAGTCCCAATATTCACGTGAGGTTTTTTACGTTCAAATTTTGCTCTTGCCATATTTTTCTAAATTTTTTCTAGATTTTTCATTAAAAAGAGGCTTTTATACTCAAAGAAAAAAAACTTTCTTTTGCTTTTTAAAGAATTCGGGACCAGCAAAAGTCCCCCTTTTTCAAACAAGAAAAGCGGACCTTCTCTTGCGCAAAATAAAAACACAGAAAGCTTTCCTTTTTTCTTCAAAAAGGGACTGCACCGCAAAAGAAAAAAAGGCCTTTTGTTGGGAGTCCTTAGTTTCTTTTTGAAATTTCGATAAAGAATAGATTCCTGATTTTTTTAGAAAGCTTCACTCTTCTTTTTTTCTTTAAGGTATAAAAAAGAAAAAAGAAAAACACTTCAAACGAGTCAAATTGTCTAAAAATTATGAAAAAGAAGCCCCCCTGAAAAACTCTTTTGAATTTTTTGGCAAAACTTCTCTTCTAAAGACTTCTTTCACTTTCTTAAAAAGCCCAAAAAGTCAAACAAGGTCAAAAATTGGAACTTTAGAATTTTTTTGGTTTCGGCCTTCTTCTTTTTTCCTTTTTTTACAAAGAAAGGGAAAAAGGCACTTTTTTTTAAGTCAAAAAGAGCCCATAAAAGTCCTTTTTTTAAGGAGCCCGAACGACTTTTTTTTGGCCAAAAAAAGAGAAAGTCGTTTTTGAGTTTTTTGGGCGGAGCTCTTCTATTGCGTCAAAACCGGAACCAAAAAAATTCTAAGGTTCCGGCCAAAAAATTTGAAAGGCCCTGCCAAAAATTTTTGAAAATTTAGTTAAGTTTCAAAATCGGGCTAATTTCTAGAATGAAAAAAGCAACATAAGTTTTAGATCTAAAAAAAAGAAACATTCTTTTTTATTTAAAGAGGAAGACTAGCTAGTTATCATACTTATAGCTCTCTGCTTTTTTTTGAAATCAAAAAAGAGATTTTTTTCCTCTCTTTCTTTTTTTGAAAAAGAGGCAAAAAACTCAATTTGTGTCAAATTCTTAAAGATTTAGATTCGCTGTTTATAAAAGTCTATCCTTCGTGTGAATAAAAATTCTCTTTTTTTATTCTTTAATTCTTTTTTTCTTTGGAATTTAGAAAACAGAGAGAATGCAATAAGGACAAGAATATTCCTTATTTTGCACCCTGCGGGAGTCGGACCCGCCTAAATCCGATTATGAGTCGGGTGCCTCACCGGTCGGCCTAGAGTGCTTTAAACAATTCGAAGCTTGTTCTTTTTCTAAATGAGAAAAAGCTAACTAGCAACTTCTTTTCAAAAAAAGTCTAAACATTTAGAAGTTTTTCTCTTAGCTACTCTCATCCTTCGTCTTTTTTCATTTAAGAAGAACTGGGACGGAAGGATTCGAACCTCCGAATGGCGGAGCCAAAACCCGCTGCCTTACCACTTGGCGACGCCCCATTTAAGTGCAAAACTTCAAACTCTTTCTTTCTAAGTAGGCAAAGCTTTCTTACTTTATTCTAAATAAAAAAAATTTAGAAGTTTATTAGATCTATTTCTAATTTTCTTTTATTTTTTAGAATTTGTCAACTTTTTGCTATTCTAACTTTTTTCTTTTTTAGAATTCTTTTTTAAAAGAGAGAAAAGCTGAATAAAAATCGAACAGGGTTTCGGCCAAACAATATTTAAGGCCTTTCTCCGTAATAAAAGAAGAAGGTGGGGCTTTTTAAAGAAATATTTAAGAAGCTTGAACCTTAAAATTTTTTTGGTTCAGGCCCCTGCTTTTTAAAGAACTCCGTTTGAAAAAAGGGCCCCTGCTTTTTAAAGAACTCTGTTCGGGTTTTTTCATTTCAAAAAAAGGGCAGGTTGCACCCCCTTCTTTCAAAAAAAATGGCCCCCTCTGTTTAAAGAAGGTCTAAAATTCTTTTCCTTTTAAAAGAGAGAGGAGTAAGACCTTTTAAAAAGCCGTCTTTTTTTAAAGGAAAACACCTGAACGGGGTTTTTAAAAAAGCTATGGCCCCGTTTTTGAAAAAGGTTGCAACCCTCTAAAAAGCACTCTTTTAAAAAGAAAACACCTGAACAGAGTTCAGGCCTTTTAAATAGTTCGGGCCCCGTTTTTGAAAAAGAGCTTTTGCCCGAGCTCTGCTCGGGTGCAACCCCGCCCTATTTAAAAGGAAAACACCTGAACAGAGTTCAGGCCTTTTAAATATTTCGGGCCCCGTTTTTGAAAAAGGGTGCAACCCGAACCCCGTTCAAGCTCTTTTTTGAAAAGGTCGCAGTCTATTCAAATAAAAGATTTTTTTCTTAAAAAAAGAGAAAAGGCTATTTAAAAGAAATAGTCCCTTTCAGGGACATTAAAAACGAACATTTTTTCTTTTAAAAATTCTTTTTTTCTTTTAAAAATTCTATTCTTTCTTAAACAAGTTTTTTTTTGAAAAAAGCATAGAGGGCCCCCTGCTTTTTAAAGAACCAAAAAATTATAGGGTGAGGGCCGGAAAAATTTAAGAGGCCCGAACCAAAAAAAATATAAGGTGAGGGCCCCTGCTTTTTAAAAAACTCCGTTCGGGTTGTTTTGATAAAAACCCTCAGAAAGGGCTCAAATTTGCTTCGAGAGCGAGTTTTTTGAGAAAAAGGTAGAATCTATCATAAAAGAAAAAAAACCCTCTTAAAAGGCTAAATTTTGCATCTAAAGCACTTTTTTAGAAAAGAGAGAGAATCTATTAAAAAAAGGACATTTTCTTTTCAAAATGTCCCCTTTTCTTCCTCTTCTTCTTAAAAAAAGAAAAAAAGGGGTGCAACCCTTTTTAAAAAACCTTGTTCGGGGACTTTTTAAAAAAGAATCTTTTTTTTAAAAAGAAAAAAGCCGGGACTTAAAAAACTTTTTTTATTTAGAAAAAAGCAGAGAGGGTCCCTGCTTTTTAAAGAACTCCGTTTTGATTTTGATTTTGATTTTGATTTTGAAAAAGGGCCCCCTGCTTTTGAAAGAGCTACGCGAGGGTTGTTTCGATAAAAACCCTCAGAAAGGGCACAAATTTGCTTCCAGAGCGAGTTTTTTTACAAAAAGAGAAAATCTATCAGAAGAGAAAAAAAACCCTCTTAAAAGGCTAAAATTTGCTTCCTTTTAAAAGAGAGAGGAGTGCAACCCTTTAAAAAGCCCTCTTTTAAAAGGAAAACACCCCGTCCAAAAAAGAAAAAGGGCTCTTTTTTGGAAAAGGTCAGAATACCCTAAAAAAAATTTTTTCTTTGAACTTAAAAAGAAGATTCTTTTTTAAAATGCTTTTTTTCTAAAAAAAGCAGAGAGGGCCCCTGCTTTTTAAAGAACCAAAAAATTTTAAGGTGAGGGCCACTGCTTTTTAAAAAACTTCGTTCGGGTTGTTTCGATAAAAACCCTCAGAAAGGGCTCAAATTTGCTTCCAGAGAGAGTTTTTTGAGAAAAAGAGAAAATCTATCATAAGAGAAAAAAACCCTCTTAAAAGGCTAAATTTTGCATTTAAAGCACTTTTTATAAAAGAGAGAATCAATTAAAAAAAGTCTTTTTTCTTTTCAAAAAATTCTTTCTTTAAAACTTTTTTTGAATTAGAAAAAAAGCAGAGAGGGCCCCTGCTTTTTAAAGAACCAAAAAAATTTTAAGGTGAGGCCCCCTGCTTTTTAAAGAACTTCGTTCGGGTTGTTTCGATAAAAACCCTCAGAAAGGGCTCAAATTTGCTTCCAGAGCGAGTTTTTTGAAAAAAAGAGAGAATCTATCATAAGAGAAAAAAACCCTCTTAAAAGGCTAAAATTGGCTTCCTTTTAAAAGAGAGAGGAGCGAATTTTTTAAAAAAAGATAAAATCTATCATAAGTCCCCCCTTTTTAAAAGAAGAAAAGGGGGACCTCTTTCAAAAGATGAAAAGGAAGGGCTAAATTTGGCTTCCTTTTTAAAGAGAGGAGTACAACCCGAACCACGTTTTTGAAAAAGGGTGCAACCCTTTAAAAAGCCCTCTTTTAAAAAGAAAACACCCTGTCCAAAATAAGAAAAGGGTGCAACCTTTTAAAAAGCCTTATTTAAAAGGAAAACACCCCGTCCAAAAAAAGAAAGGGTGCAACCCGAACCTGAACGGGGTTCAGGCCTTTTATCTATTTTGGGCCCCGTCCTTCTTTTTTACAGAGAAAGGGCTTTTTAAAAAGCGAGGGCCTCTGCCTAAAATAAAAGAAAAGGGCTTTTGCCCAAGCTCTGCTCGGGTGTAACCCGAACCCCGTTTTTGAAAAAGGGCCCTCTCTTTTTTTTTGGTGAGGGCCCAAAATATTTAAGAGGCCTTTTTAAAGAGCTCCGCTCGGGTAAAAATCCTTTTTTTTTTTGACGGAGCTCTTTTTCTTTACAAAGGCCTTTTCATTTTTGAGGGCCCTTCCCCTTTCTTTGTAAAAAAAGTCAAAAAAAAAGAAGGGCGGAGCTCTTTTTTTGCGTAAAAACCCGGGGGGGTTTAAAAAGGCCTCTTCAATTTTTGTAGCCCTGCCGAAAAGAAAAAGGGCTTTTGCCCGAGCTCTGCTCGGGTGTAACCCGAACATGAACGGGATTCAGGCCAAAAAATTTGAAAGGCCCCGCCTTCTTCTTTTTTTTTGAAGAGAAAAAGGGCTCCTTTCTGATTTTAAAAAGGGAGGTTTTTTTTTTCTTTTCTTTTTTTTGAAGAGAAAAAGGGCTCCTTTCTGATTTTAAAAAGGGAGGTTTTTTTTTCTTTTCTTTTTTTAAGAAGAGAAAGAAAAAGTCAGATGTGCTTTTTCCTCCTCTTTTTCAAAAACGGAGTCCAAAGCAAAAGCAAAAGCTTTTTTATTTAAGACTCAATTCAAAAAAGAAAGAAAAAAAGGTTCTTTCTTTTTTAGAAAAGCTTTACTCTCTTATTTAGAAAAAAACTTTTGTCTTCTTCCTTTTACGAAAGAAGAACTAAGAAAGACGGAGTCTTTTCTTTCTCTTTTTGAAAAATGGAAAATTTTCTCTTTTTTGAAAGTGAAGAAAAACCGAAACGGGGTTTTTGAAAAAGGCTGCGCCCCCTCTCTTTGATATTTGCTAAGATCGACCAGTCATTTTTAACCAGTTTTGAGCCTCAATATAATTAGTAGGAGCTAAACGAATAGCTTCTTTCCAATAGTCAGCAGCTTTGTCAAATAAAATTCGAGAAATTTCAGCCTGGCCTTTCTCAATAGCTTGTTCTCCGCGGTAATGATAAATAACTGCAATATTGTTCAAAGCACTTTGTAAAGAAGGATTTCTTTCTAAAGCTTGGTAATAATATTCTAAAGCACGTGCATGCTCACCATTACTTGTATGAATTAACCCAATATTATAAAGAATATAGCTTCGGTCATAAGCATCTACTTCTAAAATCATTGCTTCATAGTAATTTTGTAAAGCTTCTGCGTATTCACCTTCAGACTGTGCTGACATTCCGTCACGGTAATAAGAAAAAGCTCTTTTTTCGCGTCTAGAAGTAGGTAAAACTTTTAAAAGAATATCAGCAACTACAGTAAACGTTTTATCAATAAAATTATCATTTCTTTGTGATCTTGGCATAATCTAGTTTCTATTTGTCTATTCTCTTTTTTCACGATGCTATTCTTAAAGAAAAAAATCACTTCCATTAAGGGGCTAAACTTTTTTTTTTGAAGAAAGGACCTCTTAAATTCAAAATTGAAAAATTGAAAAGGGCGGAGCCTTTTCTCGTTCTTTTCTAAAAAAGAAAAGAAGCCTTGGCCTTTTTTTGTTGGCTTTTTAAAAGGAAGCCTTGGCCTTTTTTTGTTGGCTTTTTAAATTGGATTAAAAAAAGACTTTTTCTCTTTTGCTCTTTAAAAGCCCTTTCTTTAAAGAAAAAAGGTAGGGCTTTTTAAAGAAAAATTGAAAAGGCCCTCTCTTCTACAAAAAACGAGGGTCTACCTCTTCAAATATTCAAAAAAATGAGGATTAAAGAAAAAATGAGGATTATAAAGAAGGAAGAGGCTCGTTCTTTTTAAACTTTTAAAAGAAACTCTAAATATTTTAGAATGAGCCCTCTTTTTTCGAAGGGTAAAACTCATTTTTTCTTTTTGCATAGCCTCTACAAAAGAAATTTGTGCTTTTTTAAGCCTTTTTAAACCTGGTTGAAGGTTTTCCTTATTTCAAAAAAGCAGGGGTCCTCAAAAAGAAAAAAATGCTACACCCTTTTTAAAAAAGGCCCTGCCTTTTTCTTTTATTAAGAGAAAATCGTTTTCTAGTTTTTTGGGCTTCTTTCTTTTCTACACATAAAAAAGCAAAGCTTCCTTTTTTCTTTTAAGCTTTGCTTCGCTTCGAATTCTTTTTTTAGAAAAAGAAAATTTTCCTTCTTCTCTCTTTTCACAAAAAGGATTGGAGGACTGACTTTATTGTTCTATTAATAAATAGAGAAAAATCTCTTTTTTTAAGTTTTTTTTTGTTTTTAGATTCATAGCGGATGATGCGATTCGAACGCACGACATCAGACTTGGAAGGACTGCGCTCTACCGACTGAGCTACATCCGCTTCTAGAATATTTTATCAAGTTTTCTCATTTTTTTCAAAAATGCTCTTTTTCTTTTTTCTTTGAAAGGGGGGGGCTTTGTTTGGCTTCTTTCTTTTTTGGGCTTTGGGCTGGAACCACGTTTTGATTCTTACCCGAGCGAAACATTTTGAAAATAAGCAAGGGTGTAACCCATCCCCAAAAAACTAGAAAAAGAGGAAACCTTCTTCTTTTTTTGAGAGAGAAATGAGTGCAACCTTTTAAAAAGCCCTCTTTTTTGAAAGGAAAACACCTGAACTCCGTTTTTGAAAAAGGCCTTTTATCTATTTCGGGCCCTTTTTCAAAACCCTCACGTAGCTCTTTAAAAAGCAGGGGCCCTTTTTAAAAAGCGGAGCTCTTTTTCTTTAAAAAGGCCTCTGAATTTTTATGGGCTCTTCTCTTCTTAAAAGGAGGGCCTCTGCCTAAAAAAAAAAGAAAAGGAGCCCTTTTTCAAAAACGAGGTTCGGGTTACACCCGAGCAGAGCTCGGGCAAAAGCCTTTTTTTTTTAAAAAAAAGGACGGGGCTTTTTAAAGAAATATTTAAAAGGCCTGAACTCTGTTCAGGTTTTTTCATTTCAAAAAAGAGGGCGGGGTTACACCCGAGCAGAGCTCGGGCAAAAGCCCTTTTCTTTTTTTTTAACAAGGACCCATAATATTTTTGGGCAGAGCTTTTTAGAAAGGGCTTTTTAAAAAGCCCGCCCTCTTTTTTTAAAATGAAAAAAACCCCGTTCCGGTTTTTACGTAAAAGAAGAGCTCCGCCCAAAAAAAGGCGAAACTCTTCTTTTGCGTAAAGACTTTTTAAAAAGAAAGAAGGGGGAGTACAGGTCCAGAGTCTAAAAAAACTCTATAAAACTTCAGGAGCTAAAGATAAAATTTTTATAAAATCACGTTCACGTAATTCACGAGCAACAGGGCCAAAAACACGAGTTCCTCGTGGATTGCCTTCTTTATTAATTACAACAGCTGCATTCTCATCAAAACGAATGCTCATTCCATTTGGACGACGAATTCCTTTACGCGATCGAACAATAACAGCACGCACAATATCTGATTTTTTAACAGTTGTATTTGGGATGGAATCTTTCACAACTGCAATAATTACATCACCAATATTGGCTGATTGTCCTTGAATCCCACCTAAAACACGAATACACATTAGTTTTTTTGCTCCAGTATTATCAGCAACGTTCAAAAAAGATTGTGGTCGAATCATATTCTATTCTTAATTCTTTCTTATTCTTTTGTTTTTATTATTATCTAAATTTACTCTACACTAAAATTTCTTTTTTCAAAAAATGGCCCTTTTTCAAAGATCAAAAACGGGGCCCGAAATAGATAAAAGGCCTGAACTCTGTTTTTGAAAAAGGTGTTTTCCTTTTAAAATAGGGCTTTTTAAAAGGTTGCACCCTTTTTCAAAGATCAAAAACGGGGCCCAAAAAAGAGAAAAGGCCTGAACCTTAAAATTTTTTGGGTTCAGGCCGGAAAAATTTAAGAGGCCCGAACTTTCAAATTTTTTGGGTGAGGGCCCCTGCCCGAACTCCGTTCGGGTTTTTTCTTTTTAAAATAGGGCTTTTTAAAAGGTTGCACCCTTTTTCAAAAACGGGATTCGGGTTGCACCTGAGCAGAACTCGGGCAAAAGCCCTTTTCTTCAAAAAAAAGAAGAAGACGGGGCTTTTTAAAGAAAAAATTCAAAGGCCTTTTTAAAAAACCCCGTTCAGGTTTTTTGATTTCATAAAAGAGGGCGGGGTTGTACCCTTTTCTTCAAAAAAAAAAGAAGGCGGGGCTTTTTAAAGAAAAAATTCAAAGGCCTGAACTTTCAAATTTTTTGGGTTTAGGCCCCTGCTTTTTAAAGAACTCTGTTTTAAAAAAGGGCCCCTGCTTTTGAAAGAACTCCTTCTCTTATTAAAAGGAGGGCCCCTGCCCGAACTACGTGAGGGTTTTTTCATTTCAAAAAAAGAGGGCTTTTTCCTTTTAAAAGAGGGCTTTTTAAAAGGTTGCACCCGAGCAAAGCTCGGGCAAAAGCCCTTTTTCGTAAAAAAAAAGAAGGCCCATAAAAGAAAAATGTTCGGGTTGCATTCTTCTTATTTGCGGGGCGAGGGCCCCTGCCCTTTCTAAAACCTAAAAAGCATTTTTTTATAGAAAAGAAAGAAAGCCTTTTAGATTTTTTGGCCGGAACCCTGTTCCGGTTTCTACCCTCCTTTTAATAAGAAAAGAGCCCATAAAAAGAAAGAGGCCTTTTTAAAGAGCTCCGCCCAAAAAAGATAAGGGCCTATAGAATTAAGAGGCCTTTTTAAAGAAAAAGAGCTCCGCTTTTTAAAGAAGGCCTATAAAATTAAGAGGCCTGAGCGGAGCTCAGGTTCGGGCAAAAGCCCTCGCTCCGCTTTTTTAAATAAAAAGCGGGTTTCTACGCAAGAGAAGAGCTCCGCCTTTGAATTTTAAGAGGGTTTCTACGCAAGAGAAGAGCTCCGCCTTTTAATTATAAGAGGGCCCAAAAAATTTCAAAGGCCCGAACGAGGTTTTTGAAAAAGGGTGCAACCCTTTTCTTTTTTTTGGCAAAAGAAAAAATGACTTTCTTAAAAAAAAAAAGAAGAAGGTGGGGCCTTAAAAATTTTTTGGCCAGAACCTTAGAATTTTTTTGGTTCCGGTTTTTGAAAAAGGGTTGCACCCTTTCCCCTTTCTTAGTAAAAAAAGGAAAAAAGAAGGCCTTATAATTTTTTTGGTGAGGGCCTCTGCTTTTTAAAGAACATTTTTCTTTTTTGGGCGGAGCTTTTTATAAAGGGCCTCTTATCTTTTGAGGGCCCTTTCCCCTTTCTTTGTAAAAAAAGGAAAAAAGAAGGGCGGAGCTTGGGTTTTTCCTAATTAAAAAATCTAATTTTTATGAAAGAAAAGTTTTGTTTCTTTTTCTAAATTAGGAAAAGAAAAAAGAAATACTTTTTCTCTTTAGATTTCAAAAACGATGATTTCCTTTTTTAAAAAAGCTTTCTTATTTTCTTTTTCTTCTTTTTTAAAAAGGCTTTTCCTAAAAAACTAAAGATTTTTCTTTTTAGGGCCAAAAGGTTTTTGAGTTCTGAAGAGTCCATTTTTTAAAGAAACCACTCGCCTGGCTTTAGATTTATAAAAGGACCCTATTTTCTTAAAAAAAATGATTGGGTGTAACCCCGCCCTCTTTTTTTGAAATGAAAAAACCCGAAGAAGGTTCGGGCCTCTTCAATTTTTTGGGCCTTGTTTTTGAAAGAGGGTGTAACCTTTCCCCAACAAAAGAAAAAACGAGGAAACCAAAAAAGTCATTTTTTCTTTTGTTGGGGCTTTTTTTCTTTTTGAAAGCCAGTAGACTCCTGACTCTCTCAAAGTCAAAAACACCAGGTAGCTAATTAGTGTGACCTTTCAGCTCTGGCAATCTAAAAAGCGTTGTTTCTAACAAAAGAAAGAGTTCTAGATTTATAGAACTTTTTAATGAACTTCAAACATTTTCTTTATTAGAACAAGCTTTTTTTAACGTGCTGATCAGCACAATCTTAAAATCAGTATAAAATGTAACAAAAAATTTTCTAAAATTCTTCTCTTATTTTAGAAAGAATGCTGGGGTTTGATAAAAGAGAAATCCCAGCCCAGACTTTTTTCCTATTATTTCTTATTAATGGTCATCAAAAAAAAAGATTTTCCTTGCTAAATTTCAAAGGTTTCGAATTTTTTAGCCTAAAACCCGAACGGAGTTTGGGCAGTGGCCCTTTTCTTCTTTTAAAAAGGCTTTGTTCGGGCCCGAAAAATACCTTTTTTTATTGAAGAGGCCCTTTTTCTGTAAAAAAGAAGGGCGGAGCTTGGGTAAGAACCCTTTTCTGAATTGAAAAAGGCTCCGCCCTTCTTCTTTTTTTTTACAGAAAAAGGGCCTCATAAATTTTTAAGGCCCTCTTTTTATTTAAGACTAAATTAAGAAAGAAGAAAAAGAGTTTGAAGGGGACCTTTGAAAAGTCCTTTTTTCCTTTTTTAAAAAAGAGGAAGCCTTCTTTCTTTTTTTAAGAGTGAAAAAAAAAATTTGTTAGCCTAATCTGAAACTAAAACAAAAAAGTTTCTAAAGAATTTTTACTTAGTCTTTATTCACTTATAAAATTTTACAAAAAAAGATTTTTTTATATAACACAAAAGCTTAAGCTTTTTCTGACGAAAAAGTCTTATTTAGAGCTTTTGAAAAAAAAAGCTTTTGAAATCTTCTTTTATTCAAAAAACTAGAAATTAGACTTTTTTAGAAATTATCAAGAGTCTCTTCTTCATAAAATGGGGGCGTTCTGCCTAGAAAGAGAAGAGGAAAACTTTTTAGCTCGGGCTAAAATCCTTTATTTAAGAGGTCTTTCATCTTTAGACTTGGCCTTCTTTTTTTTGTTGGGAGCCCTTATCTCTTCCCATTTTTGAAAATCTCTAAATTCTTTTTTTATTTAAATAAGAATTAAAGTCGGGGAAAAGGAGCTCCTCTCTTCTTTTGAAAAAAATTAGAATTTCAATTTTCCTTTCCTCCCCTCCTTCTAAAAAAAAGAAGATGGCGGAGTTCGGGTTTTTTCTAATTGACTCTTAAAGAAAAGAGGAAGCCTTTTTTTACGAAGGATTTGGTCTTAGAATTTTTGTTCGAACTGGCATTTTATAAGATGCCACTTTTAATGCACGAACAGCTAATTTTTCTGGAAGCCCTTTAATCTCATAGAGAATTCTTCCTGGTTTCACAACAGCTACCCAGAATGAAGGAGCACCTTTACCAGATCCCATACGCGAACCAGCTGCTCTCAATGTTACTGGTTTATCAGGAAAAATACGAATCCACAAATTCCCACCACGACGAACAAAACGTGTTAAAACTCTTCGACCAGCTTCAATTTGACGTGCAGTAATCCAAGTAGGTTCAACTGCTCTGAGAGCGAAACCACCATAAACGACTTTATTTCCGCGTTGTGCTTTACCTCTTAAATGACCACGATGATGTTTTCGATATTTTGTTCTTTTTGGACTTAACATAATAATTTTTAGTAAAAATTCTTTCAAAAGAAAGAAAAGAAGCCATAGATCACCTCTGGTTTTCAAAAAAACTCTTTAAAAGAGAAAAGAAATTCAAAATTTCTTTTTTCTAAAAAAAGAAATATTTCGAATCCGAACTTCGTTTTTGAAAAAGGGCCTCTTAAATTTTTCCGGCCCTCACCTTCAAATTTTTTGGCTAATTGTTTTGGTTCGGGCCTCTTCAATAAAAAAAAGGAATTTTTCGGGCTCTCTTAGAATTCAAAAGGCGGAGCTCTTCTCTTGCGTAGAAACCCTCGCTTTTTAAAAAGCCCGTTCGGGCTTTTTTCATTTCAAAAAAGAGGGCTTTTTAAAGAGGTTGCAACCTCTTTAAAAAGCAGAGCTCGGGCAAAAGCCCTTTTCTTTTTTTTACAGAAAACGGGCCTCATAAATTCTTAGAGCTCTTTTTTTCTTTTTCTTTAGATTCTCTTTTTTAGGAATAGGGAAAAGTCTTTTTTCAGCTTTTCTTGAATTTTAGGTAGACTAATCTAAAGTTTGAAAAAGGGAAAAACTTTTCCTCTTTTTTAAGAAATTCAAAAAAGAGTACCCCCAGCTGAATTAAAGGCTATGGGTAAAATCTAGTCTAGAATATTAGAATGAAGTCAGAGTCAAAATGACCTTACCTTTCTGAATTAGATAAGGCGTGGCCATTTTTTTGATTTTTCAAAAAAGAAAAAGGCTTCTGCTGGTGCTCGGCATAAATCAGCTTTTTCTCTAAAGAAAAATTAGAGACTTTTCAAAACTTCATTTTTAAAAGCTCTAAACTAAAAAAGCAACTTCGAAATTTTTTAGATAAATAGAGATTCTTTTCATTACCTTCGTAAAAAAGAAAAGATTTTTTCTTTTAGAAAAGGAAAAAGGATTTCTTATTAAAAACAAATGAACAAAGTCAAATCTTAAAGTTTTTGCTAAATCCGAGAGGAGTTTAAAAACACTCCATTCAATCTAAAGAAAGAATTTTTTCATTCCTCTTTAATTGAGGCCTGGCGTTGTGCTTTAAAAAAAAAAGAAAAAAGAAAAGGGTATAACCCGAACGTTTTTCTTTTTTGGGCGGAGCTTTTTAGAAAGGGTGCAACCTTTTCAAAAGCCCTCTTTTTTGCAATGAAAAAACCCGAACGGAGTTCGGGCAGGGGCCCTCACGTTGCTCTTTTAAAAACAGGGGCCCTCCTTTTAATAAGAGAAGAGTTCTTTAAAAAGCAGGGGCCTGAAAAAAAAAATTTTAAGGTTCAAGCCAAAAAATTTGAAAGACCCTTTCTCTGTAAAAAAAGAAGGACGGGGTTCGGGTTGAACCCTTTCTCTGTCAAAAAAGAAGGACGGGGCCCGAAATCTTTAAAAGGCCTGAACTCTGTTCAGGTTTTTTCCTTTTAAATAGGGTTTTTTAAAAGGTTGCACCCTTTTTCAAAAACGGGGCCCAAAATAGATAAAAGGCCTGAACCCCGTTCAGGTTCGGGTTGCACCCTTTTTCAAAAACGGGGTTCGGGTTGCACCCCGCCAAAAAAGATAAAAGGCCCTTTTTCAAAAACAGGGTTCGGGTTGCACCCCGCCAAAAAAAGATAAAAGGCCCTTTTTCAAAAACAGGGTTCGGGTTGCACCCCGCCAAAAAAAGAAAAGGCCCTTTTTCTTTGAATTCAAAAAAGAGCTTTTTAGAAAGGGCTAGAGGCCCTTTCTTTTTTTGGCCCAGAAAAAAAATCGTTCGGGCCTCTTCTTTTTTATGGGCCCTTTCCCCTTTTTTTGTAAAAAAGGAAAAAAAGAAGGCGAAGCTCGGGTAGAAACCCGAGCTCTTTTCTTTTGCCAACAAAGAAGGAAGGCTTTTTCTTAAAAAAAAGAATTTGTAGAGAGAAGCTCTAATCTAAAAACACTCATAAAAGCCCAAATTTTTGCTGTAGAGCTATTTTAAATAAGAAAAGGTCATTTTACCTATTAAAATTAGAAAAACGCATTTTAGGCTTGTTTTTAGCAAATAAGAAATCCTTTTAAAAATTTCTAAAAGCTTTGCTTTTTTCTCTTTTAAAAGAATTAAGTCTTCAATAAAAAAAGATAAAGTTTTGTTTCGAACAGGACCCATTAAAAAAGGAAATGCTTTCTTTTAAAAAAGAAATTTTCTCTATTTAGAAAAAGAGAAAAATTAGAAAAATTTTTTTTATTCTTTTTCACGTCCTTTTTTGAATTAAGAAGTTCTTCCTCTGTTTTTTAGAAAACAATGATAAAGGTGGGGTTCTTTTATATGAAAACTAATGAGTTGTTAGGAAGAAAAGACGATTTTTTTGGTAAAGGAGAAAGGGAACACCCTTTTTCCCTTTTTTCCCTTTTCCCTTTTCCCTTTTCCCTTTTTTTCCCTTTTCCCTTTTCCCTTTTTTTCCCTTTTCCTCTCTTCCTTTATTCTTTTTTGAAAGAGAAGAGATGTTAGAGTACAAAAAGGTTGTTTTCCTTTTCTCTTTTTTTTTTGAAAGAGTGGTACACTTATAAGCATTCATAAACTCTCATATGTTTTTTTCGAAATCTTCGCTAATTCGAAAAAAAGAAAAATATTCAAATTCCACATAAATAAAACAGTTCATTTAGAAAAAGAGAGAATGTTTTTAAAAAAGAAAAAAAAAGACTTATCTTTTAGAATTTTTTTGAACTTTTTAATCTTTCAGAGCAAGGGATTCTTTGAGTCAAAAGGCACTTTCTTTATAAAAAAGCCAGGAGCTCCAATCTTCTTCATTCCTGATTGGTTTAGACAGGAACTAGCTACTTCTTAAAGAAAAAAGAAGAAGAGAAAGGCTTTTCTTTATAAAAAGAAAGTTTCTAATTAAATGTTAACTATCTCTTTTTGAAAAAGAAATAGAAAAGCCTAAACTAAACAGGGTGTAGCTTTTTAAAAAGACCTCTTCAATTTTTTGGAGCCTTTTTCTGCAAAAAAAAACGAAGAAGGGCGGAGCTCTTCTCTTGCGTAGGAACCCTGCCTTTTTTTTAAGAAAAGGGTGTAACCCGAACACTGCCATCTTCTTTTTTTTACAGAGAAAGTCGTTTTCTAGTTTGTTGGGCCCTCCTTCTTTTAAGTAAAAAAAGCTTTTTCAAAAAAGTCTTTACGCAAAAGAAGAGCCCCCCCAAAAAAAGGGTTTGTACCCTCTTTAAAAAGCTCCGCTTTTTATTAAGGGCAGAGGCCCTCACCCTATAATTTTTTTAGTTCGGGCCTCTTAAATTTTTCTTTAAAAAGCCCTTCTTCTGTAAAAAAGAAGAAGGGACCTAAAAATTGATGAGGCCCTTTATAAAAAGCTCCGCCTTCTTCTTTTTTTTTGAAAGAGAAAGTCGTTTTCTATTTTGTTGGGGAAGGGTTGCACTCCTCTTTTTTTGGCCAGATCCTTTCTTCTTCAAAAATGAGGCGGTTGCTAACACTTTGAAACACTTTTATTCAAAAAAAAATTTTAGAAAAATTGACCCTTTTTAAAAAGCAGAGCCTTTCTTAATTTCAAAAATAAGAGGACACCCTATAAGAAGCTATTTTAGAAAGAAAAATTTAAAAATTCAAAACTTAAAAAAAGAAACTTAAACAACAAAAAGGAAAAAAAAGAATTCAAAAAATTTCTTATACAATAAAAAAAAGCTTTTGAATTCCTTCCCTCTTGTGATTGTGGGAAGGGCCCCAAAAATTGAAGAGGCCAAGTCACCTCTTTTTTTTTCAAAAGGAATGAAAAAGGTGAGACCCTTTAGGTCTAGGTTTGAGCTATCCTTAGAATTTCAAACTAAACCACACGATTATAAGCAGCAAAGCGTGCAATAAAAGAATTATTAACTGTCATATGGAATTGGTCATCAAGTGGTTTGCTAAACTTTTCCTTCACACGATTTAAAGCTAACGAAACAAGAGAAACATAAACTTCTCTTAAAGCTTTTTCTTTAAAAAAGCCTAGAGTTTCTTGTTTGTATTGTTCTAAACGAGCTAAATCCATTTGATAGCTATTCAAAAGAAGATTTTTTTCAACTTGTGCTTTTGCATTTGCTTCACTACGAATTTCTTTTGCTTTTTTCTCAGCAATACTTGCTTCTAAACGTGCTTTATTTAACTTTTCTTGCGCCTCACTCGCACGAAGGTCCGCTTCACGAAGGTTATTTAAAATGGTTTGCTGACGTGTTTCGAGTAAAGCTGTTAAGTTTTTTCCAACAAAAAACACAACAATACCAAGCACTGCTGCTAAGTTCACAATGTTTGTTTCAAAAATGTTCGTATTGAAACCAAAGCCTTCTTCTTTTTCAAGAGTCTCTAATGCTTCTGCTAAAGCTGCAGTTGGTAATGCCAGAATTGGAATGAAAAGATTCATAAAAATTTCTTAAATTTTGATTTGCTTGGTAAGAGCTGAGCACTTACTAATTTCCGTCATTGCTTTTAGAAAGCATTTCCGTAACAAGCGGACCCAAATGGGCGGTCGAACCAAATTCTTTCTTTTTTTTCCCTTTCGAAACAGAAAAAGCACAAAATCTTCTCTTCCTTTCTTCTAATAAAAAAGAAAAAAGAAAAAAGCAAAAGAATGGGCTTTTTTATGAAAACTTCATAAAAAGCCTTGTTTTGCTCTTTGTTTTAGAAAAGAAAGCTTCCTTTTTTGAAAACAGAAGATGAAGACTTGCTAGTTGTCTTTTAATAAAGTGGGAACCCCTTAAAAAATGGAAAGGGTACCCCCTCTTTTGGTTTAGAAAGAGCCCCAATTTAGATTAAAGAGTCAATTTCTGGTTGGGTCCCCTAACTTTGCCCGCGCTGCATAAATAAGAAGGGTGTAACCCCGCCCTCTTTTTTTGAAATGAAAAAACCTGAACGGAGTTCTTTAAAAAGCAGGGGCCTGAACACAAAAAATTGAAAGTTCAGGCCTTTTATCTCTTTTGGGCCCCGTTTTTGAAAAAGGGTGTAACCCGAACCTGAACCCAAAAAATTTTAAGGTTCAGGCCTTTTCTCTTTTTTGGGCCCCGTTTTTGAAAAAGGGCCTTTTTGATTTTTTGGCCGGAACCAAAAAAAGAAAGTTCCGGTTTTGACGTAAAAGAAGAGCTCCGCCTCAAAAAAAGGGCAAAAGCCCGCCTTTTAGATTCTAAGAGCCTATGATTTCGGACTAATTTTCTTTCATAAAAATTAGTCCGAATCTCTCTCTTTTTGAACTAAATGAGGAAAAAACAACGAACCTTAATAAGAATCTTTTTTGACCCGGGCTTTTTGAAAAAACCCAGACAAAGAAGAAACGAATTGAAAATTAAACACCCGTGAAAGGGTTTGCGAATAGAAGAGCAAGAGCTACTACAAGTCCGTAAATAGTTAATGATTCCATAAACGCAAAACTTAATAATAGAGCACCACGGATTTTACCTTCAGCTTCTGGCTGACGAGCAATACCTTCAACTGCATAGCCTGCAGCTGTTCCTTGTCCCATACCAGGACCAATAGCAGCAAGACCTACAGATAAACCAGCAGCGATAACTGATGCAGCAGCAACAAGTGGATTCATAAAAAAGACCTCCTTTTTAAACAAATAATATTTATACAATGATTTTAACCCAGGAATATTATTCTAACAATTCCTTAAAATGAAAAAAAGAGTTCTAAAAAGTTTTTTTCTTTTTAGAGTTTGTAAGAGAGTTTTTTTAACCCGCGTGGAACCTTTTTTTCATTTTTCTCGAAAACAGAAAAAAAGGCTGGGTCCTTTTTTTAAGAACTCTATCTACACCTTTTTATTGCAATAAAAAGGATTTTTTTTAAATAAAAAACATCCTTTTGAAAAAGCCCTACAAACTAGAAAACCACTTTTTTTACAGGGCACAGCCTTTTAAAAAAACCCCGTTCCGGTTTCTACGCAAGAGAAAAGCTCCACCCTTCTTCTTTTTTTGAAGAGAAGGGCTCGGTTTGGGCCAAAAAAGAGCAGGGTTTGTACCCTCCTTTTTAATAAGAGAAGAGCCCAAAAAAAGAAAGAGGCCTTTTTAAAGAGCTCTGCTTTTTAAAAAGGGCCCCTGCCTTTTTAAAGAGCTACGTGAGGGTTTTGAAAAAGTGTGCAACCCTTTCAAAAGCCCTCTTTTAAAAGGAAAAAGCCCTCTTTTTTTGAAATGAAAAAACCAGAACGGGGTTTTTAAAAAGGCCTTTTCTCTTTTTTGGGCCCCGTTTTTGAAAAAGGGCCTCTTAAATATTTCTTTAAAAAAGCTCTCGCTCCGCCTTCTTCTTTTTTTTACAGAGAAAAAGCCCTAAAAAGAAAAGAGGTCCGAACCAAAAGAATTAGAAGACCTTTTTTTTTACAGAGAATGGTTTTGGGTTAGAGTCTTCGCCCTTCTCTAGCTCTTTTTTCTTCAAAAACATGGGGAGAAACCAAAAACCCCATAAATGGTCTTTTTTTGCTTCTAGAGCGAGTTTTTTTAAAAAACAATAGATTATGACCTTTTTCTAAAAAAACTCGCTCTAGAAGCAAATTTGAGCCCTTTCTGAGGGTTTTTAAATAAAAAGCCCTCTATGCTTTTTTAAATAAAAAAACTTTTTTAAGAAATAATCATTTTTTTTAAAGTTCAAAGAAAAAATCTTTTTTTTAGGGTATTAGACCTTTTCTAAAAAAGAGCTCTAGAAGCTAAATTTAGCCCTTCTTTAAACAGAGGGGGCCATTTTTTGTGAAAGAAGGAGGTTTTTTTATCTAAGGATAGATTTTATCTTTAAAAAAAAACTGCTCCTCTTTCTTTTAAAAGGAAGCAAATCTTGGCCCTTTCGGAGGGGGCCATTTTTTGTGAAAGAAGGGGGCGCAGCTTTTAAAAAGCCCTCTTTTTTTGAAAATGAAAAAAATTTTTTTAAGAAAGAATCTCATTTTTAAAAGCTAAAAGAAAAAATCTCTTCTTTAAGCAAAAATAGCCTTTTTAAAAGCTAAATCTTTTTTTGAATAGATTATGACCTTTTTCTTCAAAAATTCGCTCTAGAAAAGAATTTTAGCCCTTTCTGAAGGTTTTTAGATAAGAACACCTCTCTGCTTTTTTTCTAAAGAAAAAACTTTTTAAGGCCCCCCCTTTTCTTATGTAATAAAGGGGGGGACTTTTTTAAAAGAATAAACTTTTTTTTTAAGAGACTCTCACTTTTGAAGTCCCCTACGGGGACCTCTTTCAAAGAAAAGACTTTTTTTAAGGTACGCAGCCTTTTGAAAAAAACCCCGTTCCGGTTTTGACCTTTTTTCAAAAAAAGAGCCTTTTTTCTTTTCCAAAAAAGAAGAGGACGGGGTTTTTGAAAAAGGGTTGCACCCTTTTCTTCAAAAAGAAGAAGGCGGGGCCCTCAAAGATTAAGAGGCCTTTTTAAAAAACAGAGTTCAGGTGTTTTCATTTCAAAAAAAGAGGGCTTTTTTCTTTTTAAAGAGGGCTTTTTAAAGGGTTGCACTTCTCTTTCTTTTAAAAGAATGCAAATTAGAGCTCTTCCATTTTTTTGTGCAAGAAGGGGGTGCAACCCGAACTCCGTTTTTGAAAAAGGGCTTTTTAAAAAGCCCGCCCTCTTTTTTGAAATGAAAAAAACCCTGTTCTGGTTTTTTCTTTTCATTATGAAGTTTTTTTTATAAAAAAAGAGCTAGAGAAAGGCTTCGCCCATTTTCAAAACCCGAGCTCCGCCCGTCTTTTTTACAGAAGAATGGCCCTCAAATTTTAAGAGGCCTTTTTAAAGAAAAAGAGCTCCGCCCTTCTTTTTTAAAGAAAGAGGGCCCGAAATATTTAAGAGGCCCTTTTCTTTTTTGCGGGGCCCAAAATATATAAAAGGCCTGAACCCCGTTCAGGTTCGGGTTGCACCCTTTTCTTTTTTTTGCGGGGTTCGGATTGCACCCTTTATAAAAAGCTCCCCCCAAAAAAGAAAAAAGGCTATTGCCCTTTATAAAAAGCTCCGCCCTTCTTTTTTACAGAAAAAGGCCCGAAATATTTAAAAGGCCCTTTTTCAAAAGCGGAGCGAGGGCTTTTTAAAGAAATATTTAAGAGGCCCTTTTTCAAAACCCTCACGTAGCTCTTTAAAAAGCAGGGGCCCTCCTTTTTTCTTTGAAAAGGAGCTCTTTAACAAGGCCTCTTAATATTTATGGGCTCTTCTTAAAAGGAGGGTTCGGGTTACACCTTTTTTATTAGAAGATAATAAAAAAGCTTAGAAATTTTACCTTTTTAATAAGAATAAAAAAAAGCAATAGAAACTTTAGATATTATAACTTCTTTCAAAAATAGGGTCTCTTTTAGAAACTTTCTTTGTTTCTCTTTTTTTTTTTTTAATAAGAAGCTTTTTATAAAAAGAAAAGAAAACTAAACCTTTCATAATATGTTTTCTTTTTTTAATAAAAAGAGAGGAAAAAAGAGAATTTCAAAGTTTTCGCTTTTTTCTTTTGGAACTTTTAGGTTTTATGCTTTTACCTAATGCTCTCTGGTTAGAGTGTCAAAAAGAAAGAAAAAAGATTTTTAGATACTTATTTAAAAAAGCTAATAATAATGAAAGTTTTCATTTCTTATACTAAATAGAGGGCTTTCTGCTCTTTCTTTCTTCTTCAAAAATGGAGGACGTTCTGCTTTTTCAACCCGAGCCCCGCCTTTTGAATTTCAAAAAGGGCAAAAGTCCTTCTGAAAGAAAAGAAGTTTTGATCTGGAAAAAACCTTCTTAACCCGTGCGAAGCCTTCTCTAAAAAAAGCAGGGGTTTTCCCAGCAAAAGAAATAGGCCAAGGAAGAAAAGCGAAAGAAGAAAAGCCGAGGTACTTCTTTCCAGAGGAGGGGGAAAAACTCGCTAATCCTTCTCTTTAAAAAGAAAAAAACCTTTTTTTGGCCAGAGCGGAGCTCTGGTAAAAACCCTTTTACGTAAAAAAAAAAGAAGAAGGGCGGTGCTCTTCTTTTACGTAAAAACTTGGACGGGGTTCCAACCAAAAATATTAAAGGCTCGAACAAGGTTCGGGTCTTACTTTTTTCTTTTTTGGTTTCCTCTTTTTTGAGTTTTTTGGGGAAGGGTTGCACCCTTTCTCTTCAAAAAAAAGAAGAAGGGCGCAGACTTTATAAAAAAACCCCGTTCCGGTTTTTACCATCCTTTTAATAAGAAAGGAGCCCATAAAATTGAAGAGGCCTTTTTAAAGAGCTCCGCCCTTCTTTTTGAAAGAAAGAGGGCCCTTTTTCAAAAACGGGGTTCGGGTTACACCCTTTTTCAAAAACGGGGCCCAAAAAAGAGAAAAGGCTTTTTTAAAAACCTGAACGGAGTTCAGGCTATGGCCCCGTTCAGGTTCGGGTTCCACCCTCTTTAAAAAGCAGAGCTCGGGCAAAAGCTCTTTTCTTTTTTTGGACGGGGCCCCGTCCAAAATATATAAAAGGCCTGAACCCCGTTCAGGTTCGGGTTGCACCCTTTCTCTTTCAAAAAAGAAGAAGGCGGGGGTTTTTCCTTTTAAAAGAGGGCTTTTTAAAAGGTTGCTCCCCTACCTAAAAAAAGGGCTACTTGAGGATTTTTTAAAAAGGCCCTATTAAATATTACGGACCCTTGCTTTTGAAAAAGCCCTTCTTCTTTTTTTGAAGAGAAAGGCCTGGGCTTTTGAAAAAGCCCAGGTAAAAAAGAAAGAAAAGATCTTATTTAATCTTATTAGCTTTCTTTTAAGAGAAAAAATTTTGAAAAACTCCATCCAAAAAAAGAAAGTTCTAAAGGAAAGAGCATACGATGAAAGTTTATGTTTTCTTTTTTTAAAGCTTTGAAGCCTTATTCTTTTTTTAAAAAAGATTCTTTCATAAAACTCTTCTCTAGGAAGAGTTTTTATTTAATAAAAAAATCTTTTTTTGAACTAAAAGCAGAAATTTGAAATTTGAAAGAGAAAAAAGTCATTTTCAAAGGATGATTTTCTAAATTAGAAAATGAGAGGTGGTCTCCTCTTTGATTTAAGAAGAGACCAGGTTCCACTCGAAAGAAAGGCAAACAGGAGCTGAACTCTAAAGTGCTAGGCATTTCTATTCTAAACTTCTAAAAAAGAACCTGGTGTTTGAAGAAACAAAAAAGTGCATAGTACCTTTTTGAAAAAATCTCTAAACTTTTAAATATGAGAAATTGGGCCGAGCTGGATTTGAACCAGCGTAGATATTAATCAACGGATTTACAATCCGTCCCCTTTAACCGCTCGGGCATCGACCCCCTTTTTATCAAAACCCATACATTCTAATTCTGTTCTAAAAAAGCAAAGTTGGTGCTTCTTGCCAGGCTTTGCCCGGACAAATGTCCTTTTTTGCCAGGGCCCAAAAAATTGAAGAGACCCGAACTTCGCCCAAAAAAGAAAAAGGTTCGGGTTACACCCTTTTTTAACACTTTTTAAGGTTTCATGTTGGATTCATTCTAACAGAAAAAAGAGTATATAGCAAATTTTTTCTCTATTTCTTTTTAAAGAAAAAAAGAAGAATTAGCTACCTGCAAAAAACTTTTCTTCTCTAACTAGTCTCTATTAATCAAAAAAGAGATTTTCTTCTGCCCTTTTTCTTTTTGGGGCGGAGCTCTTCTTTTGCGTAAAAACCGGAACCCTGTTCCGGCCAAAAAAGAGAACATATTCTTCTGCGTCAAAAAAGAAGAAGGCGGGGCCTTTCAAATTTTTTGGCCGGAAGCCCGTTCCGGTTTTTGAAAAAGGGTAGCACCCTGAAGGGTTTTTTCTTTTTTTTGGCCCAGAAAAGAAAAAAGGCCCTCAAAATTGAAGAGGCCTTTTTCTTTTTAAAAAGCTCCGCCTTCTTCTTTTTTTCTTTTTCTTAATTTCTTAATTAGAAAAAGAGTGGCGAAATAAAGTTTGAAATCGGAAAGGGAGGGATTCGAACCCACGGTGACCGTAAAGACCACGTCGGTTTTCAAAACCGATGCATTCAACCGCTCTGCCACCTTTCCTAAAAAAAAAGAAAAACCTTTCTAAATATATAATAGCCTTGTTTCTAGAATAAAACAACAAAATCTCTTGTTTGGAATTTAGTCTTCTTAAAAAGACAAAAACAGTCCTAAAAGAAGCTTTTTAGAACTGAAAAAATCGGACCCGGGCAAAAGCCTTTTCTCTTATATCAAAAAATGAAAGTTCAAAAATTTCTCATTTTTTTTCTTCCTTATACTGAGGAAATAAAAAAGAAAAGGTCCTTTTTTCTCCCTCTTCTTCTTAAAAAAGGAAAAAAGGGGCACTTTCTGAAAGATTTTTTTTTATTGAATTTTTAAGAATTCTCTTTCTTTTTAAATAAAAAAAATACCTTTTAGCTATTGGAATTCAAAAGCCCTTTCTTTTTTAGCAGGGCCCAAAATAGATAAAAGGCCTGAACCTTAAAATTTTTTGGGTTCTGGTTCGGGCTACACCCTGTTCTTTTTCTTTTTCTAAAAACTGGTTTCTATTTAAAAACAAAAAGAGATAAGGTTTTTTTGAATTTTTTAAATAAGAAGAAGGACCTTTCTCTTCTAAAAAAAAAAGAATCTAAAAACGATTTTTTAGAGCTTAATATGGGTGTTTTCAAAGTTTTTAAAATAAGGGGAATTCTTTTCTACTTTTCCTGTACTCTAATTAAAAGGGGAAAAAAGAAAAACAAACAGGTTTTCTTTCAAAAGAACATTTTTATTAGACGAATAATGCTTTTTTAGAACAAAGAGTCTTTTTAATGGACCTATTCAAAGAAAAAAGGGTGTAACCCGAATCCTTTCTTTTTTTGACAAGGTTCGCTCTTTTCTTTTTTTGCAGGGTTGGGTTACAGACTTCTTCAATTTTTTGGGCGGAGCTCTTCTCTTGGGTAGAAACACTCTTTTTGCTTTTAAAAAAATTCTTTTTTGAAGTCCCCCATTATTACAAAAGAAAAGGGGGGGACCTTTTCTCAAAAAAACCCGAACAGGGTTTTTTCCTTTTAAAATAGGGCGGGGCTGCACTCCTCTAAAAGAAAGCAAAATTTAGCCTTTCCGGAGGGGGCCTTTTTTTTTCAAAGAAGAGGGCCCTAAAAATTTATGAGGCCTTTTTTCTTTTTTGGGCGGAGCCTTTTTAAAAGAAGAAAAAGGCCAATGCCCTTATTAAAAAGCGGAGCGAGGGCCCCTGCCCTTTTTCAAAACCCTCACGTAGCTCTTTAAAAAGCAGGGGCCCTTTTTAAAAAGCGGAGCTTTTTATTAAGGGCATTGGCTCTTTTCTAATTAAAAGGAGGGTTTTTAGATAAAAACCCATTTCTAAAGTCTTTGACCTTTTCTCAAAAAAAGAGCCCGAACGGGGTTCGGGTTGCACCCTTTTTTAAAAAACGTGGTTCGGGTTGCACTTCTCTCTCTTTTAAAAAAAAGCCAAATTAGCCCTTCTTTAAACAGAGGGGGCCATTTTTTGTGAAAGAAAGGGGCGCAGCCTGCCCTTTTTTTTAAATGAAAAAACCCTGTTCCGGTTTTTTATTTTATGAGAGAATTCTCTCTTTTTTCTAAAAAAAAAGAACTCTAGAAGAGAATTTTGGCCCTTCCGGAGGGGGCCATTTTTTTTTAAGAGGCGGGCGCAGCCGGAACTCCGTTCCGGTTTTTATCTAAACAACCTTCACGTAGCTCGGGCAGGGGCCCGAACTTCGTTTTTTCAAAAGGGCTTTTTAAAAGCCTGCCCTCTTTTTTTAAAATGAAAAAAACTCCGTTCCGGTTTTTACCCTCCTTTTAATAAAGAGCCATTGCCCGAGCTCCGCTCGGGTTCGGGCCTTATAAATTTTTTGGGCCCGAAAAATTTAAGAGGCCTCGCTTTTTAAAAAGGGCGCAGCCGGAACGGAGTTCCGGTTTTTACCCGAGCCCCGCTTTTTTAAAAAGGGCAGGGCCCCTCTCTGCTTTTTTCAAAAAAGTTTTTTAAGAAAGAATCTTTTTTAAAGAAAAATATTCGTTTTTAAGGTATTCTGACTTTTTTTCAGAAAAAAGCTCTAGAAGCTAAATTTGGCCCTTCCTGAGGGTTTTTTTTATCTCATGATAGATTCTATCTTTTTCTAAAATAAAGAGCTCTAGAAGCAAAATTGAGCCCTTTCTGAGCGTTTTGAGATAAACAATCCTCTATGCTTTTTTCTAAATAAAAAAAGTTTTTTAAGAAAGAATCTTTTTTTGAAAAGTCCCTCTTCTTCTTAAAAAAAGGAAAAAAGGGGGCATTTTGAAAAGAAAAAACTCTTTTTTGAATGTATTCTGACCTTTTTTTTAGAAAACTCGCTTTAAAAGCCAAATTTTAGCCCTTCTTTAAACAGAGGGGGCCATTTTTTGTGAAAGAAGGGGCTTTTTTTTCTTATGATAGATTCTATCTTTTTCTCAAAAAAAGAGCTCTAGAAGCAAATTGTAGCCCTTTCTGAGGGTTTTTAAATAAAACCCGAACTCCGTTTTTTAAAAAGGGCAGGGGCCCTCACCTTAAAATTTTTTTGGTTCGGGCAGGGGCCCTCTCTGCTTTTTTCAAAAAAAAGTTTTTAAGAAATAATATTTTTCAAAAAAGTCGTTTTTATGGTCCTCCCTTTTTCAAAAAAGTCGTTTTTATGGTCCTCCCTTTTTCAAAAGAGTCGTTTTTAAGGTCCCCCTTGTTTTAAAAAAGAAAGGGGGTGCAACCCTTTTTAAAAAACCGCGTTCAAGGACTTTTTCTTTTTTGAATAGATTCTGACCTTTTTCTCAAAAAAGAGCCCTTTTTAAAAAACGTGGTTCGGGTTGCACTCCTCTCTCTTTTAAAAGGAAAAGAATATTAGCCCTTCTTTAAACAGAGGGGGCCATTTTTTTGAAAGAAGCGGGCCTTTCAAATTATGAGGCTCGAGCTCCTTTTCAAATAAAAAAGAAAAAAGGAGGGTTTTTAGAGAGTTTGACAATAAAAGAGAATATTTCTTTTTATTCATAACATGGGGGAGAAACCAAAATCCTCAGAAATGGCCTTTTTTTGCTTCCAGAGCGAGTTTTTTTGAAAACAGCAGTATTCCTGACCTTTTTCTCAAAAAACTCGCTCTGGAAGCAAATTTGAGCCCTTTCTGAGGGTTTTTATCTAAGACTTCCTCTGCGCTTTTTTCTTAATAAAAAAAGTTTTTAAGAAAGACTCTTTTTCAAAATTTTTGTTTTTAAGGTTCCCTGTAGGGCCTTTTTCTTTTTTGAATAGATTCTGACCTTTTTCTCAAAAAAAGAGCTCTAGCAGCAAATTTTAGCCCTTTCTGATGGTTTTTATCTAAAAAAACCCTCACGTAGCTCGGGCAGGGGCCCGAACTTCGTTTTTGAAAAAGGGCAGGGGCCCTCTCTGCTCTTTTCTAAATAAAAAAACTTTATTAAGAAAGAATCTTTTTTAAAAGAAAAGAATTAAAAAAAAATTCTTTTTTAAGTCCTCTTTTTTCTTTTTTTATGAAGAAGAGCGAGAAAAGGAGTGCAATCCAAACCCCGTTCGGGACCTTTTCTTTTTAAAAAAAGAGAATAGCCTGTTTAAAAGAAAATCTCTTTTTTGAAGGTATTATGACCTTTTTTGAAGAAAACTCACTCCTCTCTCTTTTAAAAGGAAGCAAATTTTTGCTTTTTCTTAGGGTTATTAGAAAGAAAGCTTATCTTTTTTTTCCTTTAAAAAGGTCCTCATTTCTTGTGTAAAAATGGGGGACTTCAAAAAACAAAAAATGTTCGTTTTTAAGGTATTCCAACTTTTTCTTTTAATAAACCTTTTTTGCTCTTTAAAATCAAAATCTCTTTTTTGAATAGATTATGACCTTTTTTGAGAAAAAGGTGTCTAGAAAAGAATTTTAGCCCTTCTTTAAACAGAGGGGGCCATTTTTTGAAAGAAGCAGGCCCTTAAAAATTATGAGGCCCTTTTCCGCAAAAAAAGAAGAAGGGTGGAGCTCGGGTTTCTAGAGAGTTTGATAATAAAAGAGAAAATCTCTTTTTTATTCATAACATGGGGGAGAAACCAAAACCCTCAGAAATGGCCTTTTTTTGCTTCCAGAGACCTTTTTTTAAAAAACAGCAGTATTATGACCTTTTTATCAAAAAACTCGCTCTGGAAGCAAATTTGAGCCCTTTCTGAGGGTTTTTATCGAAACAACCCTCTATGTTTTTTTCTAAATAAAAAAAACTTTTTTAAGAAAGATTCTTTCTTTAAAAGAAAAAACTTTTTTTAAGGTTCGGTCATTTTTACAGAATATTTTGAAAGAGGGCTTTTTTTCTTTCTTTATAAAAGACTTTATGAGGAAAAAGCACTTTTTGTTTTTGTTTTTAAAAGAAGCTATAAATATTCAAAAATGTTTTGTTTTTAAAAGAAGAGAAAAGTGGAATTGAAACACCAGCCTTCAAAAAACTCTTTAGATTTCTTACGGAGGGTCTCATCTCTTCAATAATAGAACAGGCGTTTTCAAAATTTTTGAAAGGTCTTTTTCTATCTAATAAAAGAGGGAGTGACTTTTTTGAAATATTTTTTAAATAAGAGAAATGTTTTTTTAGTAAGAGAGACTAAATAGTTGTTAGAAGAACATTGACCTTTTCTCTTTTTCTAATTAGAAAAAGATTCCTAATTTCATAAATAGTTACATTTCTGAAACCTGGCGGAGCCTCGCCTCTTCAATATCTAGAGGCTCTCTACATAAAACAAAAATGCCAGGGGGTCCCTTTTTGTTTCTTTTTATGTAAAGAGGAATGGCCAAAAAAAAATCCCTTTGCTCTTTAATAGGCCAACAAACTCAAAACGACTTTCTTTTTTTGGCAAGGCCCGAGAAATTGAAGAGGCCCTTTTTCAAAAACCACGCCTTCTTCTTTTTTTTTTGAATTCAAAGAAAGAGGGCCCTTTTTTAAAAAAGGGGTTCGGGTTACACCCGAGCAGAGCTCGGGCAAAAGCCCTTTCTCTTTCAAAAAAAAGAAGAAGGCGGGGTCATAGCCTGAACTCCGTTCAGGTTTGGGTTACACCCTTTTTCTTTTTTGGCGGGGTGCTACCCTTTTCTTTTTGAAAACACCCCGTTTTTTCAAAAAGGGCCTTTAAAATTTTTTGGCCTGAACCTTAAAATTTTTTTGGTTCTGGTTTTTTCATTTAAAAATAAGAGGGCTTTTTAAAAGGTTACACCCTTTTACATTTAAAGAGGCTCCACTCTTTTAGAAAAAGGAAGAAGAAAAGGCCACTTTTCTGTTTTATTATTTAATAAGCAGTGCACCCTTTTTTATTCTAAGAGTTTTTTTTCTAAAAGTTTTTCTTTTTACAGGAAGAGAAGAGCTTTAGTGTTTTCATAAAAACACTTTTTGTTTCGGCTTTTTGTGAGAAAAAAACAGAAAATTTTTGAAAGAAAACTTTTTTTGAAAACCAATTCTCTTCTTTTCTATAAAAAAAGTTTTAGATTTTCATTTTTATTTTACATCCTAGCACTAGAAAAAGAGTTCCGCAAGGCACCCCTTGCAGGGCTACTTTTTCCTCCTATTATTTCACTACCAAGTTCGGGATGGATTGGTGTGGGTCCAACAGGACGTCGAGCACTAGAAAATCAGCGAAGCTAAGCTTCGGTATAAAGAATTGAAATTGTTCCTTTTTTCGAATTTTGTGGAACTAAAAATCAAAATTTTTCGGTCGTTAGTATACCTTAGCTGAAACCATTACTGGCCTTACACCTGGTACCTATTAAACGGCTAGTCTTACCGTGACCTACTACTTTTCTAAACAAAAAGTTAAGAAAAGAAGTGCACTCATCTTGGGATAAGCTTCCTACTTAGATGCTTTCAGCAGTTATCTATTCCGCACGTAGCTACCCAGCGTTTCCCGTTGGAACAAGAACTGGTATACCATTGGTGCGTCCTTTTGGGTCCTCTCGTACTATAAAAGGTTTCCCTCAATGCACTAACGCTTACACCGGATATGGACCGAACTGTCTCCATTAACCTTCATGCTTTATTCAAAGAAATTTGAATGAAGTTTAGAAAGTGCCATTATTGAATTTTAATGGCTTATTCCCTAATTGCTTAGGGCATAGACTATACCTTCATCTTTCTAAATTTTTAGAAAGAGTTGCCATGTTATAACAAAACTTCCATTTTTATAAAGTTAGACTTTATGGAATGGTAGAAATGCTATCCTGTCGTTTCCGCCGCCTAACTTTTTTTTAGAGATTAGACGTACTAGCTTAAGTTCGAGCTTAAGCCAGAACAGAGTCGTTACGGGGTCAAGAAAATTTTACTGGCTAAAGCCAACTAATTCTTTTTTCCTGACTTTCCTCGGTGGTGCCCTTTCTATCTAAAGAAAGGGTTTCACCGAAATGAGGCAAATTTTTCATGCAAATTGTTTCGCATGGTCGCAAGCACAGTTTACGACGTTCTGAACCCAGCTCACGTTCTGCTTTAATGGGCGAACAGCCCAACCCTTGGGACGTACTACCGCCCCAGGATGCAAAGCATATTAACCCTCTGATTTCTCAAAGGTATAGACTATATCATCATAGTAAGCATTTCTTTTTACTATGCTCGGCATGTTATGAGTGTTGTTTCTCACTAAAAAGCGAAGAAATTCAAAAACTCATCTTGTACTTTATTGAAGAATTCGACGAATTCAATCAATGTTTCCTCAGTCGTTACACAGGATAATAGAGTCTTTTTCTTTTGAAAAAAAGGAACTTGTGCAACGTGTTGTCGAATTCATATAAAGAATTTAGAACATTCACTCGCTTTACAAGTTGTTTTTTTTAAGAATTTCTTCGATTATACTTTGCACGGTATTATCTTTTTTCAAGATTTCACCGTTCTAAGCCAAGTTTTCTTAGTTATTTGATTCTAAAATTTTCTAAGGACCCTATTTTGAGCCGACATCGCATTTATGTTTCTACTGAATTATTAATTATTTAAGAATAAGAACTAGAGAAAACCATAGTTCCCATCCCTTTTTCTTTTTCTTTTATTCTTCAATAGAAGCTAACACTAGCCTATTAATTGCTTAATAGATCAGACTATATCATCATCCTTTTTTATGATTTAAGGATGTTCGGCGTGTAGTCGTTGAGGGGTCATGCTTAGCTTTTTGTGTTGGTTAAAGTTAAGTAGAGGACTTCCCTGCTGATTGTCCGCTCCTCTATGATTCCTTGTTCAACTTTCAAAAAAGAGAACGGAATAGAGGCAACTTTCAAACCATTTTTTTATGGTCGGAGGTTCCAGCATACAGCCAAATTGTCAGTAAAATTACTGCCCCCATGATGAGGTGCCAAACCATTTCGTCGATATGAACTCTTGAAAATGATCAGCCTGTTCAGAGTGTTAATAAAAACCGTTTTAAGATTTTTTTCTCTAAGTTCCCTTAGAGCTCAGACTATTTCATTAGCTTTAAGCGTCATTTTATTGTGTTTGAAAAAACAATTTTTTGATTCGATTTTAAGCTACTAGGCGTACTTGGAAAGTAGAAAACACTTTCTAGTCGTTGAACATCCTGCATTTTTTTATTTAATTTTTCTTCCATAAAAAAAAGTCTTTTTCTTTTATTAAAACAAAGAAGAAAATTCGAAAAAAAGTTCACAGTTTTGCTGCTAATTTACCCTTTTTTTTTCAAAAAGTTGGTATTCTAGCATTTAACCTAGTTATTTTGAAGTGCTCTCAATTATGAAATCGAGGGGGACAACGCAATACTTATCCCTAGAGTAACTTTTGTCCGTTGAGCGACGGCCCTTCCACACGGAACCGTCGGATCACTAAGGCCATCTTTCGATCCTGCTTGACTTGTAGGTCTTGCAGTCAAGCTCCCTTATGCCTTTACACTCAATGCCTGATTTCCGTCCAGGCTGAGGGAACCATTGCGCTTCTCCGTTACCCTTTAGGAGAATTCCGCCCCAGAAAAACTGCCCACCTGAAACTGTCAAGCGTCCTGATTCAAGGAACACCATTAGCATTCTAGCTCTTTCAGAGTGGTATCTCAACGACGGCTCAAACCTTCCCGAAAGAAAGCCTTCAACGCCTCCCACCTATTCTGCGCAGAAAAAGCCCAAACGCAATTCCAGGATACAGTCAAGCTTCATAGGGTCTTTCTGTCCAAGTGTAAGTAGTCCGCATCTTCACAGACAAGTCTATTTCACCGAGCCTCTCCCTGAGACAGCGCTCTGATCGTTACGCCTTTCGTGCAGGTCGAAACTTACTCGACAAGGAATTTCGCTCAGTAATTCTTGAATTTTTAAATTCAAGCTGGACTCTATCTTAAACTCTTTTTCAAAGAGTTCCCAAACGTATAGTCTCTGAAGGTTCCGAAAATAGAAGTTTGATTCCATCTCTGGTCTTCCTTGCTGATTGTCCCCCTGTCTTAAGCGATTTTTACATGAAAGTTTAGATAAATTTTGTGTTCCTTAGGTTTTTTTATTCTTACAGAAATTTCTTTTGGTGCACACAAATAAGGTTTTCTCTAGAATCTAACAAGTACGCTAAGCTGTTTTTACCATCTAAAAGCTTTAGCTTTTGCTAAAACAATAAGAGAAAGTAAAACTTGAGAGAGATGAAAAAAAGAAAGCTCTCAAGTGAGGAGTTTCCAGCATGTAGTTTGGTTTTACTAAGGCTAGCTAATTTCAAACCTTAGGACGGTTATAGTTACCGCCGCCGTTCACTGGGGCTTCGGTCGTCAGCGTTAACCAACTTCCTTCACCTTCCAGCACTGGGCAGGCGTCAGCCCCCATATATAGTCTTTCGACTTTGCGGAGACCTGTGTTTTTGTTAAACAGTCGCCAGCAAGTTGTTAAAAACTTCATTTTAGTCTAATTTTCCTTCTTAAAAAAAAATTCAAAGAGAATGAGTGCAATCCTTTTTTCAAAAACCCGAGCAGAGCTTTTTAAGAATGGCATTGGCCCCCCCTTTTTTTTTAATAGGGTTTTTCTTTTGTTTTTTTCTTTTGTAAAAGTCTTTTTAGTACCTAAAATTCAGTCAGCTCTTTCAAAAAAAGAACTCAAGAATAAATTTAATTCTTTTTTCTATAAATTTCTTTATAGTTCAGACTATGTCATGTACTCCTTTTTAAGCAGTACCTGGGCACTCTTGGAAAGTTTTGAACTTTCTAGTCGTTGAACAATATTAGTTTCAAATTCTAATCTTTGCTGCAAGTCAACCTTTTAGTTAGATTTTCTTGTAATTCACCCAGTTTGTTTTTTAGATAAGCTCATCTAATTGGCCCTTTTTTTTTAAGCCTGGCTTTTGCAGCCCCCCTTGCAGAGGGCACCCCTTCTTCCGAAGTTACGGGGTCAATTTGCCGAGTTCCTTAGGGAGAGTTCTCTCGCGCTCCTTGGTATTCTCTACCCACCTACCTGTGTCGGTTTACGGTACAGGTGATTTGAAATCAAATCGTACGAGCTTTTCTAGGAAGTGTGACATCACTAGCATCATCATTCAACCGAGATCGAAATCAGATGGGATCATGTCTTAACGCTCAAATCGTTTTTCTTCGATCGAGAAGTCTCGAACACTTCCACTGCAATCCGTTATCAGTTCTAGTTTAGCCTCCTTCGTCCCTCGGGACCAATAATCAAATCAGTTCAGGAATATTAACCTGATTTCCATCGACGACGCCGTTCGGCCTGATCTTAGGTCCTGACTAACCCTTCATGGACGAGCCTAGTGAAGGAACCCTTAGGTTGTCGGAGCGTTGGATTCTCACCAACGTTTTCGTTACTCAAGCTGACATTCTCACTTCGACTTTGTCCACACGAGCTTCCGCGCATGCTTCACCCAAGAGTCGAACGCTCCCCTACCGATAGGAGAAAAATTCTCCATCTCACAGCTTCGGCAGAACACTTAGTCCCGGCTATTGTCGGCGCAAGAACGCTTACAACGTTGAGCTTTTACGCTTTCTTTCAAGGAATCGCTGCTTCTAAGCTACGAAAAAAATACTAGTTTTGCAACCAGTTTCAGACTATACCTTTACCCTCTCTAATTACTTGAACTTTTTCATACGTTAACTATCTAAACTCTTTACACTGTCTAATACTATCAAATCCTCTTCACTAGCTTCAAGAAGAAGAAGCTCTTCTTTTTTTGCATTAACTCGACGATAGCGACCCTTTCGATTTATTGTTTTTATTTCTTGTTCTATTTTTTTGAAAGATGTTGAATTGTAATCAACCCTACCAGTTGGTGAAGCTAAGCTTTTTAGCACTAATAACACATCACTTAGTTTTGTAAAAGCTTCTCCTTTTGAACCAAACACTGGTGAGTTCTTAAAAAAGGGAATAAGAACATTAATAAAATCTTCTTTTGAAAAGACCCCGTATCTATAACAATCATTTGCTTTCTTTAGACCTCTTTGACTCATTTTTTCATCAGAAGGGGCAGGTAAAGTAAAAACATTACCTATTCCAAGAGTTTTTCGAACAGCAAATAAGAGCTTAATGTCTGGTGTTGTAATGGAAAAAGAAATTTGAATTGACTTTAAAACACTATTCATAGAAATAGTGAAACAACCGTCTCCGCAAACCAGGCCGCTAATATAAGAGCTTGGTAAGAGATGACTTTTTAAAAATTCATCCATCCATCTCTGCATAACAGAATTTATTATTGAAATTTCTTCAGGGCAAGCAGTGTCTTTTTGATTAACAGAAGCTAAAACTTCAGAAAGCTCTTTTTTGCGCGTTGAAGAATTAGGGTTAATGTTGAATGCATAGTGATAAAGTTTGGCTTTAGTTACATTACGGAACTTGTTTGACTTCAGTAGTCCCGCATCATTTACCAAAATTTTTAGTGCCTCTCGCCATTTAAGAAAAGAAATGAGTTTCTCACCTTTTAATGGGAACTGCTCGAAAAAAGGGCAAATAACGTTAAAACATTCCCATACCGTATTAACTTCAAATTTCACACCTGTGCGTTCTTCCTTGGTAGCTGTTTTATAAGCCACATCAGTTACATTCCCTACTCCAAAAAATCCTTGGATTGAAGTCACTACTTCTCTATCTTGTTTGTTTTCTGTATTCAAAAAAGCTGAAAAATAAGGGCGAATTTTATTTGTTGAACCTTCAATACCTAAAAAGAAAGAACCATCTGACTCGACTAAGCCAACAATAAAGTAAGGGTCTAAGTTTAAACTATTAGAATAAAGAGTTCTCTTAGTTCTTTTTAGAAAGGCTTGGTACTCAGGGCACCCATCTCTTTTGGTTTTCCAGTGCAAAAAATTCTCGTATTCGTCTTTTTTCAAAAAGGTACACGAAGCAATATCAATCAATTCTTTAGCTAAGTTATCAGAATTTGTTTTATTCATGTTTTGAGTTTTTTAATTGTTTAGTTTAGTTTTTTTTATTGAAAGAAGTCTATTACAGAAGAACTGGCGTGTTATTTGAATAAAGTGAGAACTCGAACAGGGTTCGGGCTTCGTTCTTTATCTAAATCTCTTATTCTTTTCTTTAAAAGAAAGAAGAATAAGAAGTCGTTACAGGGTTTTAAACAAAAAAAAGATCTTTTTTAATTAAAACTTCCCGCGGTGTTGTCTTTCTTTCATGAACTAAAGACTAAATCTTCAAGAACTTGAATAAAAGATTTCACCGTTATGAGCCAGGTTATAGCATAAGAAGCGTGTTTATATTCTTCTTAAGGAGGCTAATTTAGAAAAAGCTAACCTCACGTGTGTCACGGCATTCCCACATCCTTTTCCACTTAGCGTTCATTTTGGGGCCTTAGCTGGTGATCTGGGCTGTTTCCCTCTTGACGATGAAGCTTCAATAATGTTCTTACTTTTTTAGGTTCAAATAGAATCTATTTCTCAGTTTGAAAGTGAGTTGAACATTTAAACAAGTAAGCAAAAGAGATTTTACTCTTTGCATTCTTCAAATTTATTGTGAAGTTCAGACTATGTCATCAACTTTTCTTTTCAAAGCTGCTCAGTACTCGTGGAGGTATTCCCTCTAGTCGTTGAACGTATTTACTCTTTCTTTTTTGAAATTAATAAAATTCGCTGCAAATTAGCTTTACAAAACTTCTTTGCAATTCACTGAGTTTAGTACAAAATTTTCTTATTTTGTGGGACTTTTTTTTCTCTTTATCCCCCACCGTCTCACTGGTTAATGGTAAACTATATGAAATATTCTGAGTTTGCCACGACTTGGTACCACTTTCGTAGCCCTTACCGAAACAGTTGCTTTACCCTTTCATAGTCCTTCATTACCGACTGCGCCTCAACGCATTTCGGGGAGATCCAGCTAGCTCCGAGTTCGATTGGTATTTCACCGCTAACCACAGCTCATCCGTTGGTTTTTCAACACCAGTCGGTACAGTCCTCCACAAAGTTTTACCTAAGCTTCTACCTGGCAGTGGTTAGATCACCCGGGTTCGGGTCCATAAGAAGTGACCGTTTACGCCCTATTAAGACTCGCTTTCGCTTCGGCTCCGAATGTTAGTTCTTAACCAAGCCACTTCCTATAAGTCGCCAGCTCATTCTTCAACAGGCACGTGGTCAGATTTTGAATCCTCCCGCTGCTTGTCAGCAGATGGTTTCATGTTCTATTTCACTCCCCTACAGGGGTTCTATTTAACCATTCCATCGCAGTACTATTTCGCTATCGGTCACTCTGGAATATTTAGCCTTACGAGGTGGTCCTCGTAGATTCACACGGGATTTCACGTGTCCCATGCTACTCGGGATAAGACTTTTTTTAATAAGAATTATAAACTACTGGACTTTCACCATCTTTGGTACAGGATTCAGCTGATTCGTCTTTTTCTTTTGAACAAGTTTTTCATTTTATTAATAAAATGAAAGTTCATTTGATGTTTTCTTTTGAAATCAGAAAACTTAGTCCTCCCACAACATCCATTAAAAAGTTCAAAAATGAACTTCTTAACAAATTTAGGCTTTTCCCCTTTCGCTCGCCGCTACTAAGGGAATCGCGTTTGCTTTCTTTTCCTCTGGCTAATAAGATGTTTCAATTCACCAGGTTGCCTCTTCCTTTACTATGAATTCATTAAGGAGTCAAATAGGTTGCCCTATTCGGGAATCTTCGGATCAAAGCTCGTTTCCAACTCCCCGAAGCGTTTCGCCGGTTGCTGCGCCCTTCATCGACTCAGAGTGCCTAGGTCTCCACCATCTGCCTTAGTTCATTTGATCTTGTTTTGAATTTCATTATAAATTCTTTTTTCTTTTTAGAAAAGAAGAATACAACTCGAACTTTGTTCGAGCTTTTCTATACTTATCATCTTTTTCTTTTTTTTTTGAAACAAAAAATATTGGTGGAAGTAAGCGGACTCGAACCGCTGGCATCAGCCTTGCAAAGGCAGCGCTCTACCAACTGAGCTATACTCCCGCCAACTTGTTTGTTTTTGAAATTTTCACCTTTTTTCTAATTCATTCTTAAAGAAAAAAGAAGATGAACAAGAAAAGAAAAGGTTGACTGGTGGGCTATACAGGACTTGAACCTATGACCACTCCCTTATCAAAGGAGTGCTCTACCAACTGAGCTAATAGCCCTTCCAGTAAAAACACTCTTAAATCTTGTTTTTGGGTGAGCTAAGCAATTTTTGTGAGTTTAAAAAGGGGGGGGGGTTCTTTTGTAAGACTTTTTTTTGATTTGACAACTAGTTAGTTATCAAAAAATCTTACAAAAGAACCCCCTTTTTTCTCAAAAAGAGCTTATCGTAATTCAAAAATTAGAAAAGTTCAAAAAGAACATAAAAATTGAATTAAAAAATGCTGAATGCTATGTTTAGACCCTTTTGCTTTTTTGCAAAAAAGGGTCTAAACACTCCAAAAAATTCTTAAAAAAATTAGAAAGTTTTTTGGCTGAAGCCAACGATGATTTCTTAAAAAGAAAATTCAAACGTTGGTCTTTAAATCATAGGAGAATTGTCCAGGCGCACCTTCCAGTACGTCTACCTTGTTACGACTTTATTCCTCTCAGCAATCCGACTGTAGTCATCCTTCTCCCAAAAGGGTTGAAGAAAATGGTTTCGAGTCAAATCACCTCGAAGAATATGACGGGCGGTGAGTACAAGCTCCGGGAACGTATTCACCACCATGTAGCTGACTGGTGATTACTAGCGATTCCGGCTTCATGAAGGCGAGTTTCAGCCTTCAATCTGAACTAAGATCAAGTTTGGAGGTTAGCTTGCTCTTGCGAGGTCGCATCTCATTGTCTTGACCATTGTATTACGCGTGTCGCCCAGGGTATAAGGGGCATGCTGACTTGACGTCATCCTCTCCTTCCTCCAGCTTACGCTAGCAGTCTTTCCAGAGTTCCATTGCTGGCAACTGAAAACGAGGGTTGCGTTCGTTGCGGGACTTAACCCAACATCACAAGACACGAACTGACGACAGCCATGCACCACCTGTGTTCGAGCTCCCTTACAGGCACTTTTCATCTCTGAAAATTCTCGACATGTCAAACCCTGGTAAGGTTCTTCGCGTTGCATCGAATTAAACCGCATAATCCACCGCTTGTGCGGAGCCCCGCCTATTCCTTTGAGTTTCACTCTTGCGAGCATACTCCCCAGGCGGGATACTTAACGCGTTAGCTACGGCACTGTTTTTTGACAGCACCTAGTATCCATCGTTTACAGCTAGGAATACAAGGGTATCTAATCCTTTTTTCTGCCCTAGCTTTCATCTCTCAGTGTCAGTAAAAGCCCAGCAGAGTGCTTTCGCCATTGGTGTTCTCCCGTATATCTACACATTTCCAAAAATTTTAGTCAACACTTTTCAGCATTGTTAAGACTATACCTTCTCTTTTCATTTTTAATGAAAAGAGCTGACATGTTAGCTTAAGCTTCCTTTTGGTTTTGCTTAAACTCTTCCCTAAGCGGGTCAGTCGTTACAGGGTTTTAAAAAAGTTTTGTTTTCTTTAAAACTTCCCACGGTATTATCTTAAAAAGATTTCACCGTTCTGAGTCAGTTTAAATATTGATTTTGTTGAATCAAACACAGCGAAAAATCACTGTTACACACGGAATTCCCTCTGCCTCTACCATACTCAAGCTGATGAGTTTCCACTGCCTTTCCAAGGTTAAGCCCTGGTATTTGACAGAAGACTTTATCAGCCACCTACAGATGCTTTACGCCCAATCATTCCGGATAATGCTTGTAACCTCTGTATTCGATTTCTCTTTTGTATTTCTACAAAGTCAGACTATACCTTTTTTTCATCACAATGAAAAGTTTTTTAGAAATTTTACTTTCATTTCGATTAGAAATTCGAGAAAATATTCTAAAATTGCGATAAAATACCAGCGTTTTAGCTTAAATAAAACAATTAAACTCGAAATTGTTCTCGAACAATTTCAGTCGTTACGGGGTAAGATTTTCTTCTAAAACTTACTTCCCACGGTATTATCTTTGGTTTTTTTTTGTCAAAGACTTCACCGTTATGAGCTGGATTTGACTTTATGCAAAGCATAAAGGCGGCTTTTCTACTTTCAATTTTTTAGTAGAGCCAGACCGCGGCTGCTGGCACAGAGTTCATGATAAAATCCTTGCTTTCGCAAGGCATAGACTATACCATCACCTAAAGAATTCTTTAGGGCTTAGCGTTTTATGAAACCTAATGTTTCATCTTTTACTCTGAAAAATTCTTTTAAATTTCTTTCATTTCATCAGTCGTTACAGGGTAAGAAAAATTCTTACTTCCCACGGTATTGCCTTTTTTAGAAAAGGGTTTACCGTTCTGAGCTAAATTTTGCAATGAAATTTTCTTTCACTAAGGCCAATTCTGTGTTTAGCCGTTACTTATTCCTCAGATACCGTCAGATCTTCTTCTCTGAGAAAAGGGTTTTACAATCCACGGACCTTCATCACCCACGCGGTATTGCTCCGTCAGGCTTTCGCCCATTGCGGAAAATTCCTCACTGCGGCCTCCCGTAGGAGTCTGGGCCGTGTCTCAGTCCCAGTGTGGCTGGTCATCCTCTCAGACCAGCTACTGATCGTCGCCTTGGGGAGCCATTACCTCCACCAACAAGCTAATCAGCCGCAAGCCCCTTTCTAGGCAGTCGAAACTTTTTTGCTCCTCAGCATATAGGGTTTTAGCACTAGTTTCCCAGTGTTATTCCCTTCCTAAAAGTAGGTTCTTACGTGTTACTCACCCGTGCGCCACTACATATTCTTGCGAATACATCGTATGACTTGCATGTGTTAGGCATACCGCCAGCATTCATCCTGAGCCAGGATCAAACTCTCCATGGTATTCTTATGTTTTTGTTGTTTAGGTTTTCTTAAAAATCTTTGAATTTAGAAGAAGTTTAAACGTTTTTGCAAAGCCAAAAATTATTTTACTGACAACGCTAAAAAGAAAAATTTAGAGCTTTTCATACCATAGAAAAAAACTGTTTGAAAAAGAGAAACAAGTGCGTAAATGTATGTCCAGCAAGGGACGTTTCGTTTTTTTTGAATTCAAAAAAGGCTTTAAAAAAGAAAAGGTATCATTTAGAAATGCTGATAAAAACCTTCTTAAATAGAAGAAAAGAGAAAAGAAAAAAGAGTCATAACATAAAAGGAATTCTTAAAATTCAAAAGGACAAACTTCTTTCAAAAAATTGAAAGAAAAGTGCTATCGATATTTCAAAAAGTCTTCTTCTTTTAGAGCTAATATAGACGTTTGTTTTTAAATAAAAGAATGTAAAGTTTTTTGAATTAAGAGGTGTGCTTTTTTATGACCTTTTTTTTAAGGAAGAATGTAACCCGAATTTTTATTCTGTAAAAAAGAAGGGCAGAGCTCTTTAAAAAGAAAAAGAAAAAGACCTCTTCAATTTTGAAGGCCCTTATTCTGTAAAAAGAAGAGCAGAGCTCAGGCCTCTTAAAATTTGAAAGCCCTTCTTCTGTAAAAAAGAAGAAGGCGGAGCTCAGGCCTCTTCAATATTGAGGGCCCTTCTTTTTTGGGCGAAGTTCTGGTTTCGTCAATTTTTTGGGCCCTGACAAAAAAGAAATGTGCTTTTTTTTATTAAAAAAAGAAGCAAAATAGAACCTTTTAAGAGGGCCCCTGTCCTTTTTAAAAAGCGGGGCTCGGGTAAAAACCGGAACGGAGTTTTTTTCAAAAGGCTGCGCCCTTTTTAAAAAGCGGGGCTCGGGTAAAAACCGGAAAAGAGTTTTTTTCATTTTAAAAAAAGAGGGCAGGCTTTTAAAAAGCCCTTTTTCAAAAACCCTCACGTAGCTCTTTAAATCTTTAAAAAGGGCAATGGCTCTTTTCTAATTAAAAAAGGAGGGTTTTTAGATAAAAACCCATTCCTAAGGCATTTTGACCTTTTTTCAAAAACAAAAAAGAGCACCTCTCTCTTTTAAAAGAAAGCTAAATTTAGCCCTTCTTTAAACAGAGGGGGCCATTTTTTGTGGAAGAAGGAGGTTTTTTTAATCTTATGATAGATTCTATCTCTTTCTAAAAAAACTAGCTTCTCTCTCTTTTAAAAAAGGAAACAAATTTTGGCCCTTCCGGAGGGGGCCTTTTTTTTTTTAAGAAGCGGGGTTTTAGAGAAAACCCAAACGGAGTTGGGGCAGGGGCCCTCTCTGCTTTTTCTAAATAAAAAGGTTTTTTCAAAAACCTGCTCTAGAAGCAAAATTTAGCCTTTTAAGAGGGTTTTTTTTCTCTTATGATAGATTTTATCTTTTTCGAAAAAAAAGGGCTCTGGAAGCAAATTTGAGCCCTTTCTGAGGGTTTTTATCTAAGACCTCCTTTCCGATTTTTTCGAAATAAAAAAGCTTTTAAAAAAGAATAGCTTTTTTATTTCGAAAAAACTTTTTTAAGAAAGAATCTTTTTTAAAAGCTAAAAGAGAAAATCTCTTCTTTAAGCAAAAATCAAATTTTAAAAAGCAAAATCTTTTTTTGAATAGATAATGCCTTTTTCTTCAAAAACTCGCTCTATAAGCAAATTTTAGCCCTTCTTTAAACAGAGGGGGCCATTTTTTGTGAAAGAAGGGGGTGCAACTCGAACTCCGTTTTTTAAAAAGGGCTTTTTAAAAAGCCCGCCCTCTTTTTTTTTAATGAAAAAAACCCCGTTCCGGTTTTTGAGAGAGTTTCAGAACAAAAAACCCTCACGTAGTTCGGGCAGGGGCCCTCACGGAGTTCTTTAAAAAGCAGGGGCCCTTTATGCTTTTTTCTAAATAAAAAAACTTTTTTAAAAAAGAATCTTTTTTTAAGTTAAAAGAATTTTTTTTTTAAGTTAATAGAAAAAATGTTTTTTAGAGTATTTTGACCTTTTCTAAAAAAGTGCTTTAGAAGCCAAATTTAGCCTTTTAAGAGGGTTTTTTTTCTCTTATGATAGATTTTATCTTTTTTTCAAAAAACTCGCTCTGGAAGCAAAATTGAGCCCTTTCTGAGGGTTTTTATCGAAACAACCCTCGCGTAGCTATTTAAAAAGCAGGGGCCCTTTTTCAAAACAGAGTTCTTTAAATTGAAAGAGAACAAAGGAGTAAAGTTTGCTTTAGTTCAACCTTTTTTTGAAATTCCTTAAAAAAAGAGCCTTTTCTAACTAGACAAAAAAAAAGCCTTTTCAAAATAAAAAAAGGTTTCGCCCAAGCGCATAAAGAGATTTTTTGAAACAAAAGGATGTAACCCGAACCCGAACTTTGCCAAAAAAGAAAAAGGGCTTTTGCCCGAGCTCTGTTTTTTATAGAGGGTGTAACCCGAACCTGAACCCAAAAAATTTTAAGGTTCAGGCCTTTTCTCTTTTTTGGGCCCCGTTTTTTGAAAAAGGGCTCCGCTTTTTAAAGAGGGTACAAACCTTTTTCCCTTTTTTTACAACAAAAAGGGAAAAAAAGGAAGAAAGCGGAGCCCTTCTTTTACGTAAACTCTTTTTTTTGGCTTCTTCGTTTTTGAGTTTTTTGCGGAAAGGGCTCTTAAATTTTTTGGGCCCTGTTTTCTAAAAAGGGCTTCCTTTTTAGAAATTAAAAGATGTGTTTTCAAATCCAAACTTTTTTCTTTTAAAAAAGAAAATAAGGTGATTTTCTATTTTTGCAAATTTTTCTTAAAAAAAGGGGGATCTGGTCCACAAGAGATGTTTTTCTTTATGTGCATATAAAATGCTTTTTTAACTAAAAGAAAAATTTAAAACACTTTTAAAACAAAAAAATGAAAAAACCTCTTTTTTCAGTAGGAAACTAAAGACGAGCATTTTCTTTTTTTTTTATTAAATAAGAAAAAAGCTTTTGAAATGATAAAAGCAAAACTTATTGGCATCTAGTTAGCAAAAGAACAGTCAAAAAAAGACCTTTTTTTGAAATAAAAGAAATGAAAAAAAGAAAGAAATGTATTTTCACATTTTTTATTTAAATTTTGTTTTCACGCATTCTTCTTTTTCAAAAACAATGAGAAGATGATAACAAGAGAATTCTTGTACAAAAAAACTTTTCCCTAATAGAAGATAAAGTTTCTAAAAAATTAAGTGTTTCTATTTCTTTTTGAATGTGAAAGTTTTTTTTTGGGTTTAATAATATTTACAAGTCAAAAATTT